CCATAGTGTCCAGAAATAGTGAAGTTTTTTTCGAGTGAAAAACTAACTGAAAGAAGTATAACACAACCAGAGACTAAATGCAACGAGACAAGACAGAGAGAAAAAAAGAGAGGAGAAAACAGTGTTAAAATATATATATTATATTTATTTTATTATAGGAACATTTATTTTTTTTTAAAAATTTTTTTTCCTTGGAAATTACCATGTTTTAATATGAAACTTTCCAGCTTTTTAAAAAATGCGTAGATGCTATCGAAAACTTTCCCGTTTTTTATTTTTTTTTTTATTTTTTTTAATAAATTTATAGATATTGCAACTTTTTTCTCTAATCAGTTTAATTTTTATCCCTTAAGGGTTGAAATACTCTACATTTATAGAGCATACAAGTTTGTTATATCATATTAAGAAATAAAGTTGAAAAATTGATAACAGTATTCAAAGGTTAACTATATTTACTTTATACTACTCGTTACATTTTTAAAAGATTAAAGCTTTATAGTTGTCAAATAGTTTATATATGTTTTTAGTTTACTAATACAATATTTATAGATTTAGATTAAACTAACAATTAAGCATACCTGATTGTTATATAACAACGAAAAAATTAATCAATATCTTAATAGTTTTCTAGGTAAAGCCTGATTAGAGAAAAAAGTTGCAATATCTATAAATTTATTAAAAAAAATAAAAAAAAAATAAAAAACGGGAAAGTTTTCGATAGCATCTACGCATTTTTTAAAAAGCTGGAAAGTTTCATATTAAAACATGGTAATTTCCAAGGAAAAAAAATTTTTAAAAAAAAATAAATGTTCCTATAATAAAATAAATATAATATATATATTTTAACACTGTTTTCTCCTCTCTTTTTTTCTCTCTGTCTTGTCTCGTTGCATTTAGTCTCTGGTTGTGTTATACTTCTTTCAGTTAGTTTTTCACTCGAAAAAAACTTCACTATTTCTGGACACTATGGAGAGTTTGATCCTGGCTCAGGATGAACGCTAGCGGTATGCCTAACACATGCAAGTCGTACGAAATTCGCAAGAGTTTAGTGGCGGACGGGTGAGTAATACATGAATATCTGCTCTTAGGAAGAGGACAACATTTGGAAACGAATGCTAATACTCTATATGCTTACGAGTGAAAGGAGAAATCCGCCTGAGAAAGAGTTTATGCCTGATTAGCTAGTTGGTAGGGTAAAAGCCTACATCAAGGCGACGATCAGTAGCTGGTTTGAGAGGATGATCAGCCACACTGGGACTGAGACACGGCCCAGACTCCTACGGGAGGCAGCAGTGAGGAATTTTCCGCAATGGGCGAAAGCCTGACGGAGCAATACCGCGTGAGGGACGAAAATCTTTGGATTGTAAACCTCTTTTATTGGAAAAGAAGCTCTGACGGTATCCAATGAATAAGCATCGGCTAACTCCGTGCCAGCAGCCGCGGTAATACGGGGGATGCAAGCGTTATCCGGAATTATTGGGCGTAAAGCGTTTGTAGGTGGCTTTTTAAGTCTGCTGTTAAATATTGAGGCTCAACCTTGATCCAGCAACAGATACTGATCAGCTAGAGTGTAACAAAGGTAGAAGGAATTCCCAGTGTAGCGGTGAAATGCGTAGATATTGGGAAGAACACCAGTGGCGAAAGCGTTCTACTAGGTTATTACTGACACTGAGAAACGAAAGCTAGGGGAGCAAATGGGATTAGATACCCCAGTAGTCCTAGCCGTAAACGATGGATACTAGGTGTTGCGAATTTTTTATTTGTGGCACCGTAGCTAACGCGTTAAGTATCCCGCCTGGGAAGTATGCTCGCAAGAGTGAAACTCAAAGGAATTGACGGGGGCCCGCACAAGCGGTGGAGCATGTGGTTTAATTCGATGCAACACGAAGAACCTTACCAAAATTTGACATGTTACGAATTTTTCTGAAAGGGAAAAGTGCCAATTTATTGGAGCGTAAACACAGGTGGTGCATGGCTGTCGTCAGCTCGTGTCGTGAGATGTTGGGTTAAGTCCCGCAACGAGCGCAACCCTCGTTTTTAGTTACCATTATTAAGTTGGGGACTCTAAAAAGACTGCTGGTGACAAACCGGAGGAAGGTGAGGATGACGTCAAGTCAGCATGCCCCTTATATTTTGGGCTACACACGTGCTACAATGGCCAAGACAAAGAGCAGCAAATTCGCGAGGATAAGCAAATCTCATAAACTTGGCCCAAGTTCAGATCGTAGGCTGCAACTCGCCTACGTAAAGATGGAATCGCTAGTAATCGCCGGTCAGCTATACGGCGGTGAATCCGTTCCCGGGCCTTGTACACACCGCCCGTCACACCATGGAAGTTGATTATGCCCGAAGTTATACTTTTAACCGCGAGGAAAAATATACCTAAGGCAGAATTAGTAACTAGGGTGAAGTCGTAACAAGGTAGCCGTACTGGAAGGTGTGGCTGGATCACCTCCTTTTAAGGAATAACTAATATTGTGTCATAAAGACAAGTTAATAATAGATAATATCTCAAGTGAATAAGGGCTTACGACGGATACCTTGGTGTTTAGAAGCGATGAAGGGCATGGCTACCAGTGTAATGCTTCGGGGAGCTGGAAGCAAGCTTTGATCCGGAGGTTCCCGAATGAGGAAACTTGTATATTTTTTGTGGAATTAATAAAGCAAAAAAAGCGAACCTAGTGAATTGAAACATCTTATTAGCTAGAGGAAAAGAAAGCAAAAGCGATTCCCTGAGTAGCGGCGAGCGAAACGGGAACAGCCTAAACCATACAAACAGTATGGGGTTGTGGGACGATATAACGTAGAATGATTGCTAGGTGAAAACTTTGGAATATTTTGCCATAGAAGGTGAAAGCCCTGTAATCGAAAGCATAATTTCGCAAATCGTATCCCGAGTAGTATGGTGCACGTGAAACACCGTATGAATCTGCGAGGACCACCTCGTAAGGCTAAATATTCCTAAGCAACCGATAGTGAACCAGTACCGTGAGGGAAAGGTGAAAAGAACCCCGGGAGGGGAGTGAAATAGAACATGAAATCGTAAGCCTACAAGCAGTGGAAGGACGACTAATCGTTTAACCTCGTGCCTGTTGAAGAATGAGCCGGCGACTTGTAGGTAATGGCAGGTTAAAGTTATGAAGCTGAAGCCATAGCGAAAGCGAGTCTGAACAGGGCGTTTGTCATTATTTACAGACCCGAACCCGGATGATCTAGCCATGACCAGAATGAAGCTTAAGTAACACTAAGTGGAGGTTCGAACCGACTGATGTTGAAAAATCAGCGGATGAGTTGTGGCTAGGGGTGAAATGCCAATCGAATTCGGAGCTAGCTGGTTCTCCTCGAAATGCGTTTAGGCGCAGCGGTTAACGCTATAACTTAGGGGTAAAGCACTGTTTTGATGATGGCTTCGAAAGTTGTACTGAATTAATGCAAACTCTGAATACTAAGTGTGTAGTTAACCAGTGAGACAGTGGGGGATAAGCTTCATTGTCAAAAGGGAAACAGCCCAGATTACCAGCTAAGGCCCCTAAATAACTGCTAAGTGGTAAAGGAGGTGAAAATGCGTAGACAGCCAGAAGGTTCGCTTAGAAGCAGCAATCCTTTAAAGAGTGCGTAATAGCTCACTGGTCAAGTGATTTTGCGCCGAAAATGAACGGGACTAAGCAGTTTGCCGAAGCTGTAAGATACTTTTGTATCGGTAGAGGAGCGTTCTGTATGAGGTTGAAGCATTAGCGTGAGCGGGTGTGGACGATACAGAAGTGAGAATGTCGGCTTGAGTAGCGAAAACATTGGTGAGAATCCAATGCCCCGAAAACCTAAGGTTTCCTTTGGAAGGTTCGTCCGCGAAGGGTGAGTCAGGACCTAAGGCGAGACTGAAAAGTGTAGTCGATGGATAACAGGTTAATATTCCTGTACCGTTTGATGTTTGCATCGAAGGACGGAGTCAGCTAAGTCAGCCAGGTATTGGTTACTGGTTTAAGCATACGAGGTGTTGATAGATAGTGAAAATATCTTGAGCTAAGTAGTGAATACAAGGTACTTCGGTACTAAAGTGACTGATGTTATACTTCCAAGAAAAGTTCGTAATGCGTTAAGCATCAAACGCCTGTACCGTAAACCGACACAGGTGGGTAGGTAGAGTATACTAAGGGGCGCGAGATAACTCTCTTTAAGGAACTCGGCAAAATGGCCCCGTAACTTCGGAAGAAGGGGTACCTTTTAATCAAGGTTGCAATAAATAGACCCAAGCGACTGTTTACCAAAAACACAGGTCTCCGCGAAGTCGTAAGACAATGTATGGGGGCTGACGCCTGCCCAGTGCCGGAAGGTTAAAGAAGTTGGTTAGTTCTTTAGAATGAAGCTAGCGACTGAAGCCCCGGTGAACGGCGGCCGTAACTATAACGGTCCTAAGGTAGCGAAATTCCTTGTCGGGTAAGTTCCGACCCGCACGAAAGGCGTAACGACTTGGGTGCTGTCTCGAAGAGAGACTCGGCGAAATAGACATGTCTGTGAAGATGCGGACTACCTGCACCTGGACAGAAAGACCCTATGAAGCTTTACTGTATTTTGGAATTGGGTTTCGACTTTTCTTGCGCAGAATAGGTGGGAGGCTATGATCATATTCTTGCGGGAGTATAGGAGCCACCAGTGAGATACCACTCTAGGCAAGCTGAAATTCTAACTTTGTTAGCCGTTATCCGGCCAAAGAACAGTTCCAGATAGACAGTTTGACTGGGGCGGTCGCCTCCTAAAAGGTAACGGAGGCGTGCAAAGGTTCCCTCAGGCTGGTCGGAAATCAGTCGTAGAGTGTAAAGGTATAAGGGAGCTTGACTGCGAGACTTACAAGTCGAGCAGAGACGAAAGTCGGCCTTAGTGATCCGGCGGTTCCGAGTGGAAGGGCCGTCGCTCAACGGATAAAAGTTACTCTAGGGATAACAGGCTGATCTCCCCCAAGAGTTCACATCGACGGGGAGGTTTGGCACCTCGATGTCGGCTCGTCGCATCCTGGGGCGGTAGTACGTCCCAAGGGTTGGGCTGTTCGCCCATGAAAGCGGCACGCGAGCTGGGTTCAGAACGTCGTGAGACAGTTCGGTCCATATCCGGTGTAGGCGTTAGAGTATTGAGAGACCTTCTTTCTAGTACGAGAGGACCGAAAGAAACATACCGCTGGTGTACCAGTTATCGTTCCAACGGTAAACGCTGGGTAGCTATGTGTGGAAAGAATAACCGCTGAAAGCATCTAAGTGGGAAATCAGTCTCAAGATGAGTACTCTCTCTACTTATAGTAGTTAAGGTCACGGAAAGATCATCCGTTTGATAGGTACTAAGTGTAAGTGCAGTAATGTATTGAGCTGAGGTATACTAATAGACCGAGGACTTGAAAATATAAATTATCTATCTCTTATATACTGTTTAAAAATTAGTCTTTGGTGTTTATAGCGTAATGGTACCACTACGATCCATACCGAACTCGTGAGTTAAATGTTACAGCGGCGAAGATACTGCTAGAGGAGTCTAGTGGAAAACTAGCACGATGCCAAAGAAACAAATAAAATAGTGTCTTGTCCATTATTAATAAATTTGTTATAATTTAAAGTTAAATTTAAATATCGTTCTAATTTAACAAGTTTTTTATATATCACAATTTTGTTATGAATAAAGTAGCACAATGAGTATGATATTTTATATATTTTAATGAGAATCTTTATGATATGTTTAATAGATAGTATCAAATTCTAAGTTTATATTTTGTATTATTCATCAGAAAAATTTGTGTACACTCGATTTGATTTATTATGGTTTAAGTAATTGTAGTACTGATTTATTATTTAGTTGAAATTATAAAATACATATAATTATAGTCTATAATTATTATTAAAATAATATATAAATAATATCAAGGATATGCTAAAAAACTAAATATAAATGATTTATATATATTTAGCTTAATCAGGGAGCCTATCTTTATTGTTAGTTATTTGTTAATAAATTTTTTTATACTATGTTTCATTATTAGTATCTTTAGAGACGGCTATCTTTTTCAGTAACTAAGTTTAATAAATATGAAATGATACAAGTTTTACAACCAGATTTATCTGAAGAAAAGATTTTAGAATTAATTAATAAATATTATAAATTATTAATAGAAAATGGTGCTAAAAATATATTAATTCAAAATAGAGGTAGAAGACATTTAATGTATGTAATTCAGCAGTTTCATGATGGTATTTTTTTACAAATTAACTATGAAGGTAATGGAACACTAACAAATTTAGTATTAAAAAGTGTCAAATTTGATTCATTTGTGATTAGATCATTTTGTAAGACTTATGTATAATAAAGAATATAATTATCAGTATTTTAAAGATCATTACTCATCGTTTTATAAAAATTGTTGAGTAATGGTCTTTAAAGAAAAATAACTTTGTAAATATAGACTTACTTGACAATAACTATAAAATATGTTATACTATTGTTTAGTAAATGAAATACAAATGTCCACTGCCCCCATCGTCTAGAGGCCTAGGACATCTCCCTTTCACGGAGGTAACGGGGATTCGAATTCCCCTGGGGGTAACTTAACTTTACAATTTAAATGCGCATTTGTCAAAATAATTAGCACCTTTAGTTCAGTTGGTAGAACGCAGGTCTCCAAAACCTGGTGTCGAGGGTTCAAGTCCTTCAGGGTGTGTTAATCTTTTGTTTAATTTATAGCACTATAAAAGTTTTTATATTTTTATAAGTACTTTAAAATTTATTCGTATATCATTATATCAATCTTGACACATAATCATTATTATGTTATTATATTATAATAAGAAATGATAAAAACTGAAAACTCAAAACGAAAAAAGTAAACTATTACTTCAAATGTTAAATGAGGGTTTTGCTTCCTTGTCTCATAATAAGGAGAAAAGGTTGTTTGATTCGTGGTTGTTCTGTTAGTATATAAAAAAACAGTTTTTGTTATAATTCAAAAATAAGTCAAATCGTATATATATACATGGTAATTCTTTTATTTATAAATATAAAACTATATTTTTTTAAATAAATATTGAATATTATTTTGGAGTTAGTCAAAGCACAGTACAGTTTAATAACGAAAATATTCTTTATTATTAATAATTGTTGTAAAATATATGTTAACGTTGATAATATGACGACATAGATGTATATATAATAGATTTAGTAATTTAGAAGTAGACAATTTAAATAAAAATTTAAAAAGGTTTTTTGGTAAGATTATCGTATATGAATTAATATAATTATAACTATGATTATATACAGCATATTTAAAATATTGTAATAATTCAAATGTATAATAGCGAAAATATTATTCTTATTTAGAATTAATTGTTTAATAATTTTAATAAGCCGTCAATCTATGAAAAATTTAAGTTTTATGTATAGATTTATAAAAAGATGAAACAATTTTACTATATAAAAAGTCATCTACTTTTTAAGTGTTTAATTTATGTATCAAATAATAAATGCTATATTTCTATTAAACGGAGATAATAATAGTTGTTTTTAATGATGCAAATTTTTTAGATTAAGTAGCAAATATAATTGAGTTACAAAAATAAATAATATTGAAATAGGGCGGTATAATATCAGTATAGTTAATTTATATGCAATAAATATATTTTAAATAAATACAATTTATATAAACTTTGATCTAATTTTATAATATATATATACGTCAACTGTATAAAATATTTAAGCAAAATCATATATAAAATATTTATAAATAAGATTTTATAAATAGATAAAATGTAAAAAATTGAATAATAATAGTATCTAATTTGATATATTATGACTATAAGCTCAAAAGAGCAAGAGGAAAAAAAAGTAAAAATTAGCGTGGATAAAAATCCTATCCCAACTTCATTTGAAAAATGGGCTCAACCAGGCCATTTTTCTAGAACTCTTGCTAAAGGACCAAAAACAACAACGTGGATTTGGAATTTACATGCAGATGCGCATGACTTTGATATCCAAACAAGTTCTTTAGAAGATGTTTCTCGAAAAATTTTCAGTGCCCATTTTGGACAGTTATCTATTATTTTTCTGTGGTTAAGTGGAATGTATTTTCACGGAGCACGTTTTTCTAACTATGTTGCTTGGTTAAGCAATCCAAATGTTATTAAGCCGAGTGCTCAAATTGTTTGGCCAGTAGTTGGACAAGAAATTTTAAATGCAGATGTAGGTGGAGGATTCCAAGGTATTCAAATTACTTCAGGTTTTTTTCAATTATGGAGAGCATCTGGTATTACTAATGAAGCACAATTATATGCAACTGCATTTGGAGCTTTAGTAATGTCATTTCTAATGTTATTTGCAGGATGGTTTCATTACCATAAATATGCACCTAAACTAGAATGGTTTCAAAATGCAGAATCGATGTTAAATCATCATTTAGCAGGTTTATTAGGTTTAGGCTGTTTATCATGGGCAGGTCACCAAATCCATGTTTCATTACCAATTAATAAACTATTAGATTCAGGAGTATCTCCGGCAGAAATTCCATTGCCTCATGAATTTTTGTTTAATAAAGATTTATTAAGTCAGTTATATCCAAGTTTTAGTAAAGGTTTAATTCCATTTTTTACATTAAATTGGGGTGTATATTCAGACTTTTTAACTTTTAAAGGAGGTTTAAATCCTGTAACTGGTGGATTATGGTTAAGTGATACAGCTCACCATCATCTTGCATTAGCCGTATTGTTTATTATATCAGGCCATATGTATAGAACTAATTGGAGTATTGGTCACAGTATGAAAACAATTTTAGAAGCTCATAAAGGTCCTTTTACTGGTGAAGGCCACAAAGGGTTATATGAAATTTTAACAACATCTTGGCATGCTCAACTAGCTGTTAACTTAGCATTCATGGGATCTTTAAGTATTATAGTTGCGCATCATATGTATGCGATGCCTCCTTATCCTTACATTGCAACAGATTATCCAACACAATTATCTTTATTTACGCATCATATGTGGATTGGAGGATTTTGTATTGTTGGAGCAGGTGCTCACGCAGCCATTTTTATGGTAAGAGATTATAATCCTGCACAAAATTATAATAATGTATTAGATAGAGTTATACGTCACAGAGATGCAATTATTTCTCATTTAAATTGGGTTTGTATTTTCTTAGGTTTTCATAGCTTTGGTTTATACATTCATAATGACACAATGAGAGCTTTAGGTAGATCTCAAGATATGTTCTCTGATACAGCAATATCTTTACAGCCAATTTTTGCACAATGGGTTCAAAATTTACATACTTTAGCTCCAGGTAATACAGCTCCAAATATTTTAACTACAGCTAGTTATGCATTTGGAGGGGAAACTATTGCTGTAAATGGTAAGATAGCTATGATGCCAATTCAGTTAGGTACAGCTGATTTTATGGTTCACCATATACATGCATTTACAATACATGTAACAGCATTAATTTTATTAAAAGGAGCATTGTTTGCTCGTAATTCTAGATTAATCCCAGATAAAGCAAACTTAGGTTTTAGATTCCCTTGTGATGGCCCAGGTAGAGGAGGAACTTGTCAAGTATCTGGTTGGGACCATGTCTTTTTAGGACTATTTTGGATGGTGCGACCCGTTGGCGTATAAGCTGTTTTTCAGCGAAATCGTCCTATCTATAATACAATGATAGAACTATACAGTGATGGGGTGAAACTCCCCAGAGAGGGTTGGCTCTCTCCTCCGGTTCTTGATATCCCATCGTTCAGGGTAAGTTAAGCAAAGGCTCGGAGTGACCCACTATGACTATGTCTTTGATACATTTAAGCTCGATGTGTCCGAAACAGGCATCCTCACTATAGGATAGGTTCCAAACTCAATAGTAATATATAAGTTTGACTACTAACAAATGGTTTCGTCCAGCTATTTGTCCAGCATAGCATCACAGCAGTAGTATCGAGTAATGTGTAGGTCTAAGATGGGTATAATTATCATTGTATGGAACAGGGGAAGACTTAAAGCCGACCTTGTAATATAGGTGGGGTTGTGAACTAACCCTCTTAACTTTAGGTTATGGACGGTTATAAAAAGCAAACGATAGTCAGGTGATGAACGCTAGACTATATATGCCAACGTATAACCGGTCCCAATTTTTATAACAATATTCGGAGATAACATATGAGCAATAACATTGCGTGGGAACAAGTAGATTGGGCAGCTGTCCGCTATCGAGTATCCCGATATCAATACAGAATATACAAAGCGTCACTAAATAGTAAGAAAGCTAAAGTACGATTTCTCCAGAAACAACTGTTGTCATCTCTTGACTCCAAGCTATACGCAGTTTTCAGTGTAACAACTTGGAATAAAGGCAAGAAAAATCCTGGAGTGGATAAAAACTTTTATATGACCAATAAACATAAAATGTCACTCGTTCAAGACCTTCGATTAGATGGTAAGACCGTTCCATTCAAAAGCATTTGGATCCCGAAAGAAGGTGAAAAAGAAAAAAGTTCATTGTGTATTCCTATTATCAAAGACAGAGCTAAACAAACATTATTCTTATTAGCTTTAGAACCTGAATGGGAGGCTCGTTTCGAATCAAATTCATATGGTTTTCGTCCAGGTAAATCCTGTCATGATGCAATAGAAGCGATTTTGTTTGCACTTGGAAATAAATCAAAAAAGGTCGAATCTAAATACATTCTCGATGTCGATCTTAGTAAATGCTTTAGTTCACTTAACCATGAATATCTAATCAAAAAAATTGACAGTTTACCAGAAGTCAATAAACAACTAGAATCTTGGTTAAAATATGGCATGATAAAAGACTGTGAAATAAAGCTCTGTGAATCAATCGTGTTTAACAAACTATTCCAAGAGAAAGGAAGAATTCTCTATGCATTCTTAGTTAACGTAGCCCTGCATGGTATGCAAAATCACCTTAAAGATTGGATTAATAACTACTCAATTTTGTCTAGTTATGCAAATAAGGGAAAAAAAGAAAAGCAAAAGTCTCTATCTGTTATCAGGTATACTGATAATTGCGTAATTATTCACCCTTCTAAAAAAACTTTGATTTTAGCAAAAGAAGAAATCTCTAAATGGCTAAAAGAAACATCTGGCTTAGAATTCAAGAATACAAAAAACAGTATCAGTTTATCAGCAGAAGGATTTAACTTTTTAGGTTTTAGCTTTATCATGGTTAATCAAAACAGTATTTTACGATACAAGGCTTACCCATCTCGCGAGGCACAAAAAAAAATTCTTTATAAAGTTCGAGATATCATTCAAACTAACAGAAACGTTTCCGCGTATGTGCTGATCACTAAGTTAAAACCAGTTATTATCGGTTGGGCTAATTACTACCGTTATTGCGAATGCAAAGAAACTTTTGCTAAGCTAACGCACTTAATATTTAAAAAGTTAAAATCATGGGTTTTCAGACGTGATACACGTAACGGACGTCAAAAAGTTAAAGAAAAATACTTTCCTTCTGGTCAAACCTATACTTTTGATGGAGTTAAACATGAAGATAATTGGGTTTTTTACGGGGAATGCAGGGATAAAAGAAATGAAATTCGTAAAGCTTGGCTCCCACACCTAGTCTGGGTCAAATCCAGAAAGTGGGTTAAAGTCAAAGGTAAAGCTTCGGTTTACGATGGAAACAATGCCTATTGGGCCCAACGCTCAATGAAATACTCTTATTGGAATTTTAGTGAAAGATACTTAATTTATCGTCAAAAAGGGTACTGCTCTTATTGCAAAGGCAAAATTATGAGTAATGATCTTTGCAAAGTTGATAATATCATGTTGAGCTCACTTGGAGGAAGGCATATCCAATCAAATAAGCAGCTAATACACATCGAATGTTATTTATCTAAAACCAGTACAAATACTTAATTATTTTTGCACGCAAGGAAAAATGTTATGAAATTTGGGGCAGGAGCCGGATGAGGGGAAACTCTCACGTTCGGATCTGTCGACGAGGTTACTCGGTAACGAGGCCTTAGTTTAACTATAATAGTTTATCAATAGTTATTTTTCATTTTAGTTGGAAAATGCAATCAGATGTATGGGGTACTCTTTCTAGTGCAGGTAGTGTATCGCATATTACAGGTGGAAACTTTGCTCAAAGTGCGATTACAATCAATGGCTGGTTAAGAGACTTTCTATGGGCACAAGCATCTCAAGTAATTCAATCATATGGTTCTGCTTTATCAGCATATGGTTTAATTTTTCTAGGAGCACACTTTATTTGGGCGTTTAGTTTAATGTTCTTATTTAGTGGTCGTGGTTATTGGCAAGAATTAATTGAGTCTATTGTATGGGCACATAATAAATTAAAAGTAGCACCTACAATTCAACCTAGAGCTTTAAGTATTACACAAGGTCGAGCAGTAGGAGTAGCACATTATTTATTAGGTGGTATTGGTACAACATGGGCATTCTTTCTTGCAAGAATAATTTCAGTAGGATAAAGGAGAAAATTAAATATTATGGCAATAAAATTTCCAAAATTTAGTCAGGCTCTTGCTCAAGATCCTGCAACAAGACGTATTTGGTACGGTATAGCAACAGCCCATGACTTTGAAAGTCATGATGGTATGACAGAAGAAAATTTATATCAAAAAATTTTTGCATCTCATTTTGGACACTTAGCAATTATCTTTCTATGGACGTCAGGTAATTTATTTCACGTTGCTTGGCAAGGTAACTTTGAACAATGGGTTGTAAATCCTCTAAAAACAAAACCTATTGCTCATGCTATTTGGGATCCTCACTTTGGTCAGGCAGCTCTGAAAGCATTTTCAAAAACTAATGCTGCATATCCTGTGAATACATCTTATTCTGGTTTATATCATTGGTGGTATACAATTGGAATGAGAACAAACAATGACTTATATGTAGCGTCATTATTTTTACTTACGTTAGCAGCTATCTTTTTATTTGGAGGCTGGTTACATTTACAGTCTAAATTTAAACCAAATATTTCGTGGTTTAAAAATAATGAAGCTAGATTAAATCATCATTTATCAGGTTTATTTGGAGTAAGTTCATTAGCATGGACAGGTCATTTAGTTCACGTTGCTATTCCAGAATCTAGAGGACAGCATATCGGATGGGATAATTTTACTACTCAGTTACCACATCCTTCTGGATTACAACCATTTTTTAGTGGAAATTGGAGTGTGTATGCACAAAATCCAGACACTTCTAGTCATGTTTTTGGTACTAGTGAAGGAGCAGGTACTGCTATTTTAACTTTTTTAGGAGGATTTCATCCTCAAACTAAATCTCTGTGGTTAACAGATATGGCACATCACCATTTAGCAATAGCAGTATTGTTTATTGTTGCTGGTCATATGTATAGAACTAATTGGGGAATAGGTCATAGTTTAAAAGAGATTTTAGATTCACATCAACCTCCAGGAGGTCGTTTAGGAGCTGGTCATAAAGGTTTATTTGATACTATTACAGATTCATTACATTTTCAATTAGGATTAGCATTAGCTTCTTTAGGCGTAATTACATCTCTTGTAGCTCAACATATGTATGCATTACCTCCATATGCATTTATGGCAAGTGATTTTACAACTCAAGCAGCATTGTATACTCATCATCAATATATAGCTGGATTTTTAATGGTTGGGGCATTTGCTCATGGAGCTATCTTTTTTGTTAGAGATTATAATCCAGAACAAAATAAAAATAACGTTTTAGCAAGAATGCTAGAACATAAAGAAGCTATTATTTCTCATTTAAGTTGGGTATCATTATTTTTAGGATTCCACACATTAGGTTTATATATCCATAATGATACGATGATTGCATTTGGAACTCCAGAAAAACAAATTTTAATTGAACCTGTGTTTGCACAATGGATTCAAGCAGCATCTGGTAAAAGTGTATACGGTTTTGATGTGTTATTATCTTCTGCAAACAGTGCAGCATCAACAGCTGGTAGTAATTTATGGTTACCTGGTTGGTTGGAAGCAATTAATAGCTCTAAAAATTCATTATTCTTAAATATTGGTCCTGGAGATTTTTTAGTACATCATGCTATTGCATTAGGATTACATACTACAACGTTAATTTTAGTGAAAGGAGCTTTAGATGCGAGAGGTTCAAAATTAATGCCAGATAAAAAAGATTTTGGCTATAGTTTTCCTTGTGATGGTCCAGGTAGAGGTGGAACTTGTGATATTTCAGCATGGGATGCTTTTTATCTAGCAGTATTTTGGATGTTAAATACTATTGGATGGGTAACATTTTATTGGCATTGGAAGCATGTAACAATATGGCAAGGAAATGTTTCTCAATTTAATGAATCTTCAACTTATTTGATGGGTTGGTTAAGAGATTATTTATGGCTAAATTCTTCCCCATTAATTAATGGATATAATCCTTATGGTATGAACAGTCTAGCAGTGTGGTCATGGATGTTTCTATTTGGTCATTTAATATGGGCAACAGGATTTATGTTCTTAATCTCTTGGAGAGGTTATTGGCAAGAATTAATTGAAACGTTAGCTTGGGCTCATGAAAGAACACCTTTAGCTAATTTAGTAAAATGGAAAGACAAGCCAGTAGCTTTATCTATTGTTCAAGCTAGATTAGTAGGTTTAGTTCATTTTTCAGTTGGATATATTTTAACATATGCAGCATTTGTTATTGCATCTACAGTAGGTAAATTTGGATAATTTTAATATACAAGTATATTCTTTATATTTTTATAAGATTTTAAATTTATCAAAAAATATATTTATTTTAGTTAATAAATAAACCTTATGATTTGTTTCATTGATATATAGATGAGATGAAACAAATCATAAGGTTTATTTATTAGTTTAAACGGGTTGTTCTAGCATTTGATAAAAAATTAATGCTGTAATGGTTAAGATAACACTTAATAGTATTAATTTAAGTATATTTTCTCGTTTATTTGATTTTTGTAGTAAAGGACCTGTCATGGTTATAATTAAACCAATTAAGCTGACAAAAAAGAAATATATGAATTGAATTGTCAGTTTAAAAAAATTTATCATAATTGATATTATATATTATAATGATTAACAATCATGGCTTAGTAGCTCAGAGGTTAGAGCAGGGGACTCATAAGCCCAAGGTCGCAGGTTCAAATCTTGCCTGAGCCATGTAGTGCAATTATGGAGAAATGGCTGAGTGGTTTAAAGCGATAGATTGCTAATCTGTTGTACGGGTTTCCGTACCGAGGGTTCGAATCCCTCTTTCTCCTAATATATTATTTTGATAATTAATAGCAAAAGATATCATTATAATATATAATATATATTTATTACGGGATGTAGCGCAGTTTGGTAGCGCGCCTGCTTTGGGAGCAGGATGTCGCAGGTTCAAATCCTGTCATCCCGAATATAAAACGTCATCTATAAGTATTTTTGTGATTATAATTAATTTATATTTATACTATGCAAAAAATACTTCTTAACGTTAAAATTTCTCGTATTCATATTTATAGAATAGATGATTATAATTTATTAGTTGTAATATCGGCTGTATATCAAAACACTCTTTTAAAATTAATAGGAGATAATGATGTAGCTCTTTCACTAGTAGATCAGTGTCAAATTCAGGAAATAATTAATATAGAATTAGATTTATATGCGATACAATTGAATGAAATGGATATAGATGAACAGAGTTTATTTATAATAAATAATTTTATTTATTATAAATCAAATGTAGGTATACATGCATCAAGCCTCAACTAATATTGAGGCTTGTTTATTTATTTAGGCAATTTAGTATCTATAACTACTTGAATAATAGGTTTAAATTTTTTAGATGTTTTTATATTAATTTCATCATATAAATTAATTTTAGCTTTTTGTGCAATATTAAGTGTTTTTAATATAGATATACTTTTATATTTTTTTGTGATATCTTTTTATAAACTATAAATGAAAATAGTTTCGGATAGCTTTAGATACATTTTTAAATATAACATCAAAAGTCGTTTATGTGGAATCATTTATTTTTTTTTGTTAAGTGTAGATTTAAGTTGTTCTACATTATTTATAAAACATATTTATAAAATGTATAATATTAATAAGTATTTTTTGCTAGATATTTTTTCACAATATTATACGTTGTTATAAAACATACATTTCATATCTATTTGAATAATTTTTTAAAATATGTTCCATTTTATATAAAATTAAGCTATCATATAAATCCATAAGAAATTTTGATAAAATTGTTTATAATCGAGTAATTGTTTGTATAGTTTAGCTATTACCTACAAATATAAAATCTGGGAATTGTATTTGAGCATGACTAAAAGAGTGTTTTTTACCTTCTTCTTGCCAATAGTTTATGACTTCAGTTGCTTTATTTAATAGTTCTATTTTATCTCTTTCTGAAATCCACGGTTTAGCTTCGAGTTCAATTTTTAATTGTTCCCAAGCATCATTTCTAGGCCAGAAAAAATATGAAGTTAGTGGGCTTGTTCCATTGCCTACAATTTGGTCTACAGCAATAGCTACGTTGTTATCTAGCCATAAGATTTTTAATGTAAATTTAAACATATGAATATATAAAATTAGATTGAAGTTATTATAATATGAGAGTTAATTTCTTGTAAGTGAAATCATAAAATTTCATACAATAGTGATATCTATACATAATTTACGAGTTATTTGTATATAATACGAATACTCCATAAATCTAGCTAAAAATTCTTAATTAGATAGATTTATTTATAGATATTACGTATATTTTTTTATAATATTTTTGACTGTATTGGTAACACGAGCTCCTTGTTTTAAGCGTTCAATAATTCTTGGTAAATTTAATCTAATCTCATTAGTATGTGGATTATAAAGACCTAGTTCTTCTAAAGCTCTTCCATCTCTTTTGCTTAAGCTATCCATTAATACGATTCTGTAAATAGGTAATTTTTTTCTTCCGTATCTTTTTAATCTAATTTTTAGCATAAAATAATTTTTTCTTAATGAATAATGTATTGTGGTAGCAATATCGTTGAATTGCAAAAGTTATTAAACACATTTTTTTGTATTATGATTGAGATTTGATAAATTACTTATCAAATTAAACAATGTTGTTTTTGAGATGTTTTATCGTTTCAATATAGAGTTTAGATCATATCTTTTTTAAATTTTTATTTATTATCGGATGTTTAACGAATTTATCTATCCAAATGGTTATATAAAATTTAGAAACTTGCATATTTTATTTAATATCGTTGAATAAAGCAGTTAGTTAATATACTAAAAAATTTTATCTTATATTTGAAAGGTTTATTTGCAATTGAATCAAATCATTTCTTAAATAGAATATTATAATTGATCCTACTATAAATAACCTTTAAGATTTTGTCTTGTTAATATACAGTTTTATAATAAGAGATTCTTTTTTATATAAATAATCATTGAGCTTACATTTGTTGATTGAAAAAATGTTTTTCAATATTTAAGAAGTAAATCATGAATATTTTTACGGAGTAAAATATATATTTTTAATGTTACTGTAGTTGCAATTTTTGCTAGTGGTAGTAGTTTTTATTTTAGGGACTAATTGTTTTTTTGTATTTATGGGGTGTATTGAGATGTCTTATAAATGCTTGTTAATTATTTCTATAATCTTAATAGTATTTGGAGAAAAATTGATAATATATAAGATTTAATAAAAATTATAATGATAATTATGTATATTGAAAGTTATTACTTTTATATTTATTATGCTTCTAAATATCGTGGATTTTAGAAGCATAAATAAAAAATTTTAAATTTGTAATAATTATGGTTGATTATTTAAATAGATAGAATGGAATGTTGTATAGTTATTCGTCAATGGCTCTAATTAAATAGTCAAAATAAGGTAATCTGAAAGAATAGATAAGCTATAAAATTTAGTGTCAAATCTCTTTTGTAAATCTGTATGTAATCAATTAATACTATATAGATTTAGAGTTATATACTTGCCTAATATTTATCAAACCAATTTAATATATGTTGACAACTATGAAGTTATCAACTGACTCTATATAATGAAATCATAAGGTTTATTTATATATTATGAATTTAAATGTAGTTTATTTGTAATTATTGATAGATAAAATTTGTGTATTAGGTATTATTAAATAACAGGGAAAAGTGATATGTTTAAAAGTTGATTTATAGAAATTTAAAAGTAATTTTTAGGATTGCCTAAATCTCAAAATAATTCTTCGTATTAGCAAGTTGCAAAAATCTAATTTGGTATTTGTTATCTTTTTTATTTGAATTATCTAGTATATATAGAGATTGATAATAAATAGAAGTGATATGATTAAAATATATAGGATATAGATATTGGATTAAATTGCTAAAATAGTATAAATCGTGTTTAATATATTGATTACAAATAAGTCGATATAATAGATACAATATTTTTAAGTTAAATATAATATCTTATCATATAATTATTGATACAAAGCATACACTATATTAAGATTATGTAAATGATACATTATCCTGATCAACTAATTTTATAATATAATTATATATAGCTTATAACTTATGTTTAATTTGATGGAGATATAGATTTTGAAAAAAATAGTTTTAAATATATTAGATTTATCTTATCTACTTTTATAATAATATTTGTATTTTTGAGATATTGCATGTGATTGCAACCTTAAAATCTTATTATTCAGTGATAAAATATGTCATGTATATACATTATTTAGAATAGATTATTTATAATATTTGACAATTTTTGTTATGTTAATCTTTCTTGTGTAAAGCCATATGTATTATTATGTTATATGGTTTTTTATGTTTTTATGAAGATGCTGATTATTATTAGATATCCTAATCAAAAATAATTGTAAAGTTTTGGTGTAGATATATTTATTCTTAGCTTAGATAAATATATAGGGTAGATTGTTGATAAAATTTTATAAACGTTGTTACATTTATTTCAGGAAGTTAAAAGATAAATTATTTATGTTATCTAATTTTTTGTGTAAATAAAACAAGTTTATATAATACTGATGAATAGAGATATACATTTATTAATTAAATAGTGATTAATCTTTTTAAATAATATTTATGCAAAAAATTTGAAACTGAATACTAATAGTTTATTTGTTGTATTGTATAAAATTTCAAATATACATAAATATTAGTTAAGTATTTGTGATTATAAAATTTATTTATGTTGTGAAAATTTATAATATTATTGAAAAAATGAGTATGAGACGATAGAGATTATATGATTTTCGATACAAGTAATAGGATTAGATTTTTTATGATTATGCACTTTTTTTGTTTTTTATTGTTTGCAACACAAATCATACTTTCTTTAAAGTTGTAAATGATATATTTAAACTATATAATATATGATTTAATATGTGTATGCTACGTAAATGTATTTTATAATTTATGCATTTGTTGCATTTGATAATATTTTACTGAATTATACTTGTTTGCTTTCTTGATCATAGTCTAAAATTTCTAAAGTTGCATTTTTGTTAAATGGAATAATTTATCTATATTGTTAAATAAGGTATATGTCATTAGAAATAGTACACAATTATAAGTCGATATACTTTTTAAATTTATAAGATTATTCTTTCAATTATAACCGTATGTAATACTTTTATTTTATATGGCCTAGATGGACAGTAGACTTGTTTAATTGTTAATAGGTTAATGTTGATAGTAATCTATATGAAAAACTAAGATGTGTTCCCAAACGCATTGATATGATTTTCATAAATATGATTATCCGTAGTAAATTGTAAATTATATGCATAATATTTTAATACAAGAATAGTTTTTTGGAAGATTATCAGTTTTTCGGTGAATGTAGTTAAATATGCCTATGTGTATTATATATAATTTTGCGATTAACTAAAGTTTTTGCATATTCTGATAAGAAAAGCTGTTAATTGTTTTATTTGCTGAGTTGGGTGTTAATTTAAAAAATTTTTAATTATATTTTTAGGAATGGTTTAAACAAATTGATATCAGTATATAAGAAGTCATTTGATACCGATGATAGCTTCTATCTGAACCAGTATCATTTTGTATATTTATTGGAATTTAATTAATTGTACTTGCTATTAAATTTATTTCTCTGTTAAGTCGAAAAATTTTTAAGCTATTTAATTTGAAGGTTTAGTAAAACTGTATTTGCAATGTTTTACTTAAGCGCAAAACTCACTTAAACATTTGATAGAATCTACCATCCCAATAATAGGTACACCTAAAGAATTATAGTTAGAGTGGATTAAATTATGTATTGCAATTAAACTGTTTTTTTGCCAGTTTATGCAATTGATCTAAACTCTCATATTAATCACTGAGAAAAGCTTTAGCTACATAGGACTTATTAGGTTATCGGTGTTATGTTACTATAACTATCTATTTAGTTATGAAAATTTATATAATAATTTAATGTATAGTAAATACATATAAGTATTATATTTTTAAGTTTTTTTAATCAAAATATGAGTGAAATTGTATGATAAAAGACTTTTTTATACTTAAAGAGAAAAAGAGTTTTGTAGACTACTATTGAGATTTTAGTTATATAATACAAGTATTTGCCTGATAAATTAATTATACTCCTAGATTTTTAAAGTCTATAAGTAGTTTAAATATTAAATATTTTTTTTGTCTTTTGTTACAATGTTAAGGAATGTTTGAATGAACCTATATGGATATTTGATTTATGAATTTTGTACTATGAATTAATAAAAAAATTTGTTTTAGAAATTTATCTTTTTTGTATTATATGTTTTATAATTTCTGAATATTTTTTAGAGAAAAATATTTATTTATTAATTAAAAAGAAATATAACATTAAGACCTTTTTTAGATCGAGTTGCATACTTACAATTAAAAAGATAGGATGTAGTTTTTTATGATCATTATGTTTAATATAATCATGTCTAATAAATAAAAACAAAGTATTGATATGTGTAAGATGAAAAGATTGATTAATTAATAAATTTGTTTTATATTTTGAATATATTATTGATTCATAAAGATAAAATGAATTGTATTTATGGAATTTTTATTTACTATATGCAGATCATAACAGCAAAATAGAAATTATAAAAATTATTACAAGATTACGTATATAAATTTCTATTGATTAATGTTTATGTTATTTAATTGATTACTTAACAAACCTTACCATTTCTTTAACACCGATAATACCTATTTTTTCAATTGGAGTTTGGTCTCCAGCAATAATACCATAAGTAATTAATCTTAAATACCATCCATAATCACGAAGACATAGTGATCTTTGTTTAGCACCTGCAGCATTACCTCCAGGAGCAATATATTCAGGATGTATTTGAAAAATTTTTTTACTAGCTAATCGAATAATTTCAGTTTCTTTATTTCTTAAAGTAGAAATAATTTTTTGTATGGGTAACGTGATAGTTGTATATTCATAACGTTCTAATTACAAAATCTAGACATATGATCATTTCATATATGGATTCAACACAATAATATAAGGTTTACTAGCTAACTTGATCTTGATTTGTTTAATATTGTGATGTAGATATAAATTTATAAATTAGACCTCTTTTTTGTTATATGTTATGATTATATATTGCAAATTTGTTATTTAGGTTATATCTTTATTTATATAGTATAGGTAGATAAAATATTAATATTCTTTTAGATGTTTTATATACATTTTTATCCAACAGGAATTTTATATAAGTTTATTAACTAGTAATGTTAGTTTTATTATATACAATGTAGATGGATGTAAAATGGTAGTTAAACATTCTTTTGATTAGCTATTAGAAAAGATATCTATCTTATAAAGCTTAGTTTAATCTATAATAGTTTCATTATAAGAACTACATTTTTTGTTGTTTTGATAAGTGATTAATATATATTGTTCTTAATATATTCATATATATCATAAAAAATATCATATTGTTTCATTGTTATAGAATTGTAAAATTTATTTTATTAGGATGATTTTATACTGAAATATATGGTAAATAATATGACTATATTTGTATAGTTAACTTTGAATCATTGAAAAATTTGTTATAGCATTTATAGAAACATATTTATTTATTATATTAACATCTATTGCAATGTTAATTAATTTAGCTTCTTTTTTATTTATATAACTTTCGATATAAATTGAGTGAGTAATAATAGTTTAAAAATATGTGGATAGATGACAAATATAATTTGTATACAATCTATAGAGCTATATTTATCAGGAATATTTTAACTGTAACATATAAAAAACGAATGAATCACACAGATTTTATTAACCATACTGAAATAAATTTCACAGTCTAGTTTCACCAGAATTTAGATAAGTTTTAGAGTAGTAAATACATGTATTTCTATGTAAAAACTACAAGTGTAACTGTAATAAGATATAGTTTATTAATTTTTATAATATATAAATAATGCAAATAGCATTATAAAATAATTTGCTAAAAAATACAGTATATGACTATTTTTCAATTCATAAGATTACTTTTGATTTCTATAGAGTATTTTTTTGTAGTCTGAATATACGAGATAATTCTTATACAGCTATTTTTTATTGATTTATTTATTTATAAAGTAGTTACATGTTAGACATAGTCTAGCTTATTGGCATATATAATATTAAAAGTTTATTTTTTTTTCAGAGATATTGAAAAATGTTTAAGTATCATTTTTTTAGATGAATAAGCATATGCTTTAACTAACATGATTTAGTTTTTTTAATAACATAGGTTGTTTCTTATTGTTTTAGATGTCTCTAGTGAATAAACTTTTTTAAATTGTTATGATGCGCTAATTTTATATATAAAGTTGATATTTGAAAAAATATTGTTAATTTTTAAATTTATTACGTTTTCCAAGCGACAAATTTGATTAATATAATTTTTCTATTAAATAGTAACTGGTAGTTTATCAATATAATTAAAAAAATGAATAGATAGTAATTTTTTTTCTTTTATAGTTTTGTAATATATTATCGAGATATATTGTTTTAGTGAAATAAAATTATTTTAATGCTATGATGATATCTTTGAAATAAGTTTATATAAAGACTTGAATAAAAAAAACGAATCACACATACGTTTATATAGAATTGATTTTTTTTTACATAATTAATAAATATTTTGAACTTTATTGTTTTGAGACATAAAACTGTTTTGTGGTATGCATAAGTATTATTTATACATCTTTTTGCTAATGTATTGAGTTGTGTATGAATTTTTACATCATTTCATGTATGTGTAGGATCGAATTATTTTGTGCACTATTTATATTATTGTGATTGAGATATAGTAAGCCTGGTATTTGTTAGCTTTTAAAGATGGATATAAATCTCACGATGCTATCTAGTTCTCCAAGTGTAAGATATCTTAATTGATCATCGGCATTTAGGATTAATTGACTGATTAAACTCATATTTTTATTATTATAAATTAGAAAATACATAAATAATTTCTAAAAAAAATAGATTAATATATTTATGATTTATAAATGAAGTTAATAACTAGTATGTGTATATTTTTCTAATGTTGTTAATTATAATATTTTTATTATTTTTAATGCATTTACGAGTAATTAAAAATATTAGGTTCGAATTAAAAAAATGCAATGTAATAAAAAACTTGTACCTTTAAATTTTTCTTCAATAATATTAAAAGATATATCACTATTTATACATTTCATAGAAAGGGATATATAGATAGCAAACTTGATTTGTTAGTAGAAGATGAATTTGTTATCTAAGGATGTTTTTTATAGCGTTGCTCAATATTTATAATTATATTCAATAATCTTTTTATAAAATGTATAAATAGTGATATATCTTTTAGTATTATTAAATGTAAAATTAACCTCTTTTATGATAAAGATATAAAGATACAATTTTAGTCAACTTTATTTCTCCAAGAAGCTAAATTATACTCAAAAATATTTGTCTTATTTATAAAACAAATTTTACATAATATTAGGATCTTTTATATAAAATTAGGGTATAATGTAATGGAATAATGAAGTGTCTATATTTTTAACTTTTGTATTAAACAATTAATTCAATATAATAGTATTAATTTTGTTATATTTTTTGATTTAAAGGATTTTAAATATGCTTGTTGTTTTATAAAGATTAAAAAAATTTTTATATTAAAACTTTTTGCGTTAAATTGCCTAAAACCCCAGATTTATTATCGTGGGGTATATAAAGTGTTAGATAGAATTTTATATTATAGGCTTTCTCCTAAAGTGAATCTTTCAAAACGACTTACTTTAATATTTTCACCTAATAAAGCAATATTATTTTGGATTAATTCTTTCACAGAAATAGTATTGTCTCTAATGAAGTTTTGGTCCATTAGACTTAACTCACTTAATCTTTTGTCTATTCTACCTTCTATAATTTTTAATTTGATATCTTGTGGCTTATTTTCCAAATCTGTTTTTCCAAGTTCAATTTCTTTTTCTTCTTGAATAAAAGATTCTGGGATATCTTCTTTACTAACAAATTTTATGGATGGTGAAGCTGCAATTTGCATAGCAATATTTTTTGCTAATTCTTGGAACTCAGAGCGACGAGCAACAAAATCTGTTTCACAATTGATTTCTAGAAGCACTCCTAGTTTACTACCAGGATGTATATAGCTTTCAATTAAACCTTCTGTAGTTGCTCTTGACATTTTTTTATCAGCTATCATGAGACCTTTTTGACGTAATTGTTGTATAGCCTCATTAACATTTCCATTGCAGTTTTCTAATGCTTATTAGAATAAATTCAAAAGTATCAATGAATTCGTCAAAAAAATCATATATAATTTTTGAGTTATATGATTTGTAAGATATATAAAAATAAATATCATTTAATTGATTAATGTATGTTTTTTCAACCGTAATTTATTAAATACATATGATTGGTTGTTTAATTATATATAATTATAGAGTATTATATGATATAATTCTAACGTTTACAGTTCATCATACCAGCGCCTGTTTTATCGCGTAGTTCTTTAACCATTTGTGCTGAAATTTTATTCATAGCGAGAGTCATTAATATAAGTATTAGGTAATAAAATATGCATAGGCATATAATATATAATTATTAGTATTATAATAAAATTATAATGTTGAATAACAATCATGTAAACATTATTATTTTAGCAATTATGTAGAGATGATTATCTAAATTGTATTATTTTAAACGTAGAATTATAATTTTTATTTATTTTGTGCACTATCATAACCTTGTTCTATTGCATCAGATCAGAAATCAAAATATCGAGTTTATATCATATTTTTGTTGATAAATTTTTCTTCATAAAGTCGTATTTGCATTGAATGTATACGATTTTTCTAAACATTTATTTTTATTATAAAGTAAGTCTTACATTAATATTGTAGTATTATGATTGAATATATATACCAATATACCTTATTGCTTTATTTAAATTATAAAATAGATACTTATAAGTTTTGTTGTATATGACTGGCTTTTTACTGAACGTATATTTGTATAAAATTTGAATTGAAGAATTATTTATTTATACTCAATCAACACAGAGGGTTTATTATTAGATATTTATATAAATAAATGCAAAACTTACCTAATTTACTAATAATAAGTTTAATAGATCGGATAGCATCATCATTTGCTGGAATCGGAATAGAGGTTAAATCAGGATTACAGTTAGTGTCTAATAAACATATAGTTGGAATATTAAGCTTAATACATTCTTGTATAGCAGTAATTTCTCTTTTTTGATCTACAATTATTACAAGATCAGGTGGTTGCTTCATATTTTTTAATCCATTCAAGTTTTTCTTTAGTTTGCCTAATTCTTTTCTTAATATAATAGCTTCTTTTTTAGGTAAAGAGTCCAGAAGCCCTTTTTCTTCTTTTTTTTCTAAATCTTTTAATCTATTAACTCGAAGTTTTGTACAAAATTGTCTTTAGTGTCCAGAAAGACCTTTGTAAAAACTCAAATAAATAAAAAACTTATATTGAGCTTTTATATTTTGTTAAAAATTTTTTATGATGTTAATTTTTTCTTTTGAATTTTTTAAAGCTAATAGTACTATAAAATTTTATTAATTTTATTATTAGAACATAATCTCTCTTTTAAAATATTAAGTAATGTTTATAAATTATTAACTAGATATAATATAAACATCAAAAAGTAAGTCATGTATATATTTAAGAATTTTAAATATTCTTCATATTAAACAATAGTGATTTTTAGTTATGTACATATTTTGTATTATATTTGATGAATTTAAGTTTTTAATAAATAATAATTATTAATTTATCATACATTGTAATCCAATTCGTTAAAATACCACCTAGCCATCTCTGATTTACATAATAAGCTCCACATCTTTCAGCTTCTTGTGCAATAATGCCTGATGCTTGTCTTTTAGTTCCAACAAATAAAAATTTTTTTCCAGATAATGCAGATTTTTTTACAATACTACATGCGTTATTTAGTAATTGGGCAGTCTGAACTAAGTCAATAATATGAATACCATTACTTTCTTTAAAAATATATGGAAACATTTTAGGATTCCATCTTCTGGATTGATGACCAAAATGAACACCAGCTTCTAAAAGTTCGGATAATGTAACCACAGACATAAAAAACTCCTATTTTTAATTACTATGTTATGACTTACTTTATATAAACTATTATGTAAAGTAAGATAACTTTATTTCATGTATAGATAGCAACTGCTAAAAAGATTAAATCTTTATATTCAATATATATATAGATATTAACTATATTTATTGTACATTATCTTGCACGATAAATCAATATTTATGTTAAATATGTTCTATTATAATTAATGGTTTTATTTATTTATTTGCAAAGTATAAATTTAAAAATATAATTATAGATAATATTTTTATAAACTATTAGGGTTGATTTGTTGATTCATTAATTTAAAATTTATATAAATATTAAATTATAGTTTTGTAAGTTATATAATTTATGATGTAATGTTTTTTCTAAAAAAGAGTCTTTTTAGCACGTTGATAATTTTCAAGTAAAAAATTAAAATATGAAAACTTTTTTTTTGCTAATGTAAACTGCTGACATAGTGTAAACCTTATCTTTATATGCTTTTGATTTATATGGGGTGATTAAAGGATTTATTAGGTTACGAATGATATAGTTTTTTGTTTTTCAAGAGTGATTTTATAATTTACATTAGTAAGATTTCTACTAATCATGTTGAATATTTATTTTTAATAAAGAAAGTGATAATATGAGCCCAATTTTTTTCTTACTACTTATTGACTGTATTTTTTTATTGATATAGAAATCAATGTACTTTTGTAGATTTTATATTAGTAACTAACTTTTTACACTTTATTAGTAGTTAATTTACTGTTAACAGAAAATAGCTTATCTTTAATTTTTGTATCGTAATAAAAATAAGAAGTTATACAGAATATATAAGATAGAAATTTTTTAATCAGATTAGTAAGATGTAAGCTTTATATATTTTGTAACATTCATTATATCCTTTTTTATTTGGATTGAGATTAAAAAAATCTTTTCTATAATACAGTTAGTTTAAACTCATGGAATACATGTTCAAATAAATTAAACATTGAATCCATTCAAATGCTATTTTTACTATATATAAATATTTATAATTAAAAATTTTATTTAACAACCATACAAAGCGTTTGCTTTTTTTTAGGAAATACTATTGGCAATTTCTTGAATTTATAAAGTAATATAATTGTTTTATTACAATAATTAAGTACAAATTATTTTTAATTCTTTTGTCTGGATATAGACAATATATTGTTGATACAGTTTTTACTACTTTTGAGTTAACATATATTAAAAATAGAGAAAATACTCACTATATTAATAATGACCATCTAATACTTGACTCCATTGGAATATGAATCCCTGTTACTTTGGTTATAATCTTTAGCTTTTATAATATTATATGATTTATCAAATTCTAATGATCTATATGATCTGTAAGAATAGTGTATCTAACATTCGTAAAAATAATTTATAGTTTAATTTTTATATCAATTTATAATAATTTAAGATTGTTAAAATATAAGTAAGTTCTTACGATTATTGGATAATTCAAAAAAATTATATTATAATATTTATAAATCAATTATTTAATATTTTAGGAGTTTAGTTGTAATGTTTACATTAAAGATTTTTGTATATGCCACTGTAATATTTTTTGTTTCTTTATTTACGTTTGGTTTTTTATCTAACGATCCTTCGCGTAATCCTAATAGAAAAGACTTAGAATAAAATAGAGATGGGTTGAATTGATATAAATCAATTTAGCTTCATTGCTTTTTATTTTTTATAAATAATTTAAGATTAAGATACAGTATAACGATAATTTTGTCTATAAATAGAATTATTGTTATACTTTTTATTACATATGAAATATCAAAACAATGAAGATATAAATTCTCAATATATTTTTGCATATGTTACAGACGTAAATACAAAAATATATTTCTTGGCAAGTGCAATTAATTTGAAAATATGAACACGATATTGTTATTGTAAAGGGTTAATGTGTGGAGACTTATTTTCTATATTATAAATAGTGATTAAATCATAGGATATATTATATAAATTATTAGAATTGGATAAATCATATAATATTGTAAAAGCTAAAGATATAACCAAAGTAACAGGAATTAATGTTTTAATGGAGTGAGTATTTTCTCTATATAAAATAATGATTTTATGTTTTTGTGATAAAAAAAGTACAGATAAAATGAACAATATTGATATTGATTAAAAATATGGGAGCAGTTGATTTTGATGTCAGTAATATTTCTATTCAGTTTTTTCTGACTATGATTAGATTCACTCCTAATACTATAAATGCAAAAGCTAAAATAAAAAAAATGAATAGTATTATAAGAATGTGTATTTGAATTTTAGAGTAAAAGTTTACAAATATCTTGTAGAGAATCAAAATCGTATGATAACTTTGAGTTAAGTATTATATGAAACACTTTAACTTATTTTTTGAATGGGTCTTGACAGAATTGATTTAAATATGTTTTAATATATAAACATATCCTGTGTCTTCAAAACATAAGGAGGTGATGTATATAAATAAAATTATAAATATTAAAAATTATAGTAAATATAACAAAAAACTCATTAGATGCTTGTTAAATGAAAATAGATAAGTAGCTTTGATATAGTGTAGAACTAAAATAGCCAAAAAAAAAATTATATAAAGTTTTTGCTTAAGAAAAGGTATATATTTATGTATATTAATTAATAAATTATATCAATATTTTTCTCGATATTTTTTAAACTTTTGTAGAAATAAAAAAAACATAAGTTAGATATTTGGAACTTTTCGAATTATAAATTGTATTTACAATTTACTTAAGATTTTAAAAAAAATCTATTTTGTTAGTATATTATTGATAAGTTGATAAATTTGAGAACACAACGTTATTAATTTTTATAGATTACATGTATTTATATATATAATTAGAAGTATTGCGATAAATATCTAGAGTATATTTTGAATATTTGATCTTATTTGCTTACCACAAAGATTAATGTCTCATATAGATTATACAATTTAAATCGTCCAATCAAAGTAAAAAACTTTTTTATCTGTTGGAATAAAACTCATTTTGTTTATAACAGAGTCTTGTATATATCTATATAATTTAGAGACTAATGATTTTTTGATATTATAACTTAAACAATTTTATTGTTACTGAAGTATTACATTATATTATTTTCATTTTTTTTGCTATGTTTAAAATATAGTATATGCTCGTTCCACTTTTATAAGTAAGATATTAATTAAAACTACGAATTAATGTTGAAATTCATTTATATGTTTGAGACCGTCATATTATATCCAACCTTGAGAATGATATACTAATATAATTTTTTACATTTACAATTACAATATTTATAATTCAAAACGTTATGTTTATTTACAATCAAAATTATCCAATAATTACTCAAGAGTTATTGAATCGATATGCAAGACATTTAAGTCTATCTTTAGTTGGAATAAACGGACAACAAAGGTTAGGATCATCTAAAGTAATATGTATTGGTGCAGGTGGATTAGCGTCTACCATTTTGTTATACTTATGTGCTTCTGGTGTTGGTACAATTGGAATTATAGACAATGATTACGTAGAAGTTTCTAATTTACAGCGTCAAATTATATATAATACTTATCATATTAATCGATTAAAAGTTGATTGTGCCAAACAAGAACTGTTAAAAATTAATCCAAAATGTCAAATAAATACATATCATACAATTTTATCCGATTATAATAGCATAGAAATTATTATGTGAAATAAAACTTTTTAAAATAGTTCTTAATCAAAACACATTATTAATTATGTGATGAAAGTTATATCGATTATTTAAATGAACTTATTTTTTATTTTATTAGAATAAATAATAATAATAAAATTTATATTATAATTATGAATGATAGATAATCTTTATGAAGATATAAATATTAATATTGTAATTAAATATCTTGCCAAGCTTTTAATATATTGAATATATACAATTTGTTTTTTTAGAAAATAATAAATTAAATTATTTATCTAATAAAAAAATATGATATTATAATTGACTGTACAGATAATTTAATTGTCAGATATGTTTTAACGAAAACGTCTTTATTTTTAAATAAAATTATTGTATATGGAGCTATTTCACAATTTCAAGGCCAATTAAGTATTTTTAATTTTCAAGGAGCTTCCAGTTATAAAGATTTAGTAAGAATAATTTTTCAACATTATTCATAACATTAAAATAAAAAAAAACTAAAAAAAATTATAAATTATTATTTTCAATATCTTTAGTGACAAGATTTTTTTAAGCTGAATCAGATGAAGATGTTAGATATTACTTTGATAAGGACGTGTCAATTATGATACACTATAGATAAATACAAAATGTTTTATTCAAATTTTTTATATATTATAGTTTTTTATATTTAAGATAAATTAACTTAGGACTTAAAAAAAGTACATTGAGTTATGATGCAAGTTCAATTTTCTATGCATATTATCCATCTATTAATTCCATAAATTTAGTTAATAACTGCACAGCTGAAGGTGTATTAGGTATTTTACCTGGAATAATTGGTATATTGCAGGCTACAGAAACAATAAAATTAATTTTAGGGATAGGTACTTCTATGCAAAATAAAATATTGTTTTATGATGCACTAAAAATGAAATTTAAAGAAATTTATATTCATAGTCAATACACTTCTATGCAATATTACAAATGGTTTTCTAAAAAGTATAAGAAAGATAAATTGTTTAAACCTCTTTTTCAATTATATTCCCCAATACCGATTATTTCTGGTAGACTATATACAAATCTAAGAAAAAATTATAAATGTCAAATTATATACATTGGTTCTAACAAAATGAATAAAGCTTTTAATGATAGTTATATAATAGAGTTAACATTAATCGAAATACAAAATTCTCTTAATCAGTTAAAAAAGATTTCTCAAGAAAAGTTGATAATTTTAAGTTGTAGAACAAAAATGAAAGCTTTACTTACTACTCTATTCTTGCATAGACATAACATCTCAAGTATAGTAGTTGACCTTAAATATATATCTAATTAGTATTTATCAATTATAAAATTATATTTTGTTTGTTTGTGCTGTATTAACGATGTTATTACAATCAAAGTAATATATAATCATACATTTAAATGATAAATAATTGAAAAATCAAATCAATAGAACAGAAAAGATTATTATTAAATTATAAGTTATATATATGATAATTGATATATTTATAATAGTAAAGAATATAATCTTTAATATAAAAAAAAGATGTGATATTTTTGTATAATGATACATTAAAGTAATCAAGATGTTTTTTTTAAAAAACAAATTGTTATAATACTACTACCGATAATATGAATACACAAAATAAAACAAATACATCACTAATAAAAATAGATACAATAATAGGTTCACGTCGTTTTAGTAGTTATTGGTGGGCTACTGTTATTTTACTAGGGGGGATAGGTTTTTTTGTAGTTGGTTATTCTAGTTATATACATATTAATTTTTTGTCATTTATTGATTCCTCTGATATTTTATTTATACCTCAGGGAATAATTATGGTTTTTTATGGTACTACAGCTATATTTTTAGGTTCATATCTATGGATTACTATTATCTTTAATATTGGAGGAGGATATAATGAATTTAATAAACAAGAAAAGTATGAAAAAAAATTAAGAAGATGTGACAAAATTGTTTTCTATTTAAATTTACTATATTGAAAGTATTATGAGTACCGACAATTAAAATATAATTAATTGTATAACAAATATTATGAATATAAACTTAATAATTTACTGCATTAAAAATTTTTTTAAGATTTGCAATAATAATAAGCTTTTGATGTAAGTGATCAGAATTATAGATTCATATATAGTCTATAAGATATATGTAAACGCTGTATAAATTATGTTTTAAATATAGTGATATAAATAAAATTTTTTTTTTAATTTATTAATTATCAAAATTGTTCGAAATGGTTTTCCTGGTAAAAATCAAAAAATTTCTTTAATATATCGTTTAGAAGAAATTCAATCAATCAAAATTTTAATTAGAGAAGGTATTAACTATAAACGAGAAATATATTTAAATGTCAAAAACAAAGGATTATTACCTTTAATGAATGTTGGTCAACCTTTGTCACTGATAGAGTTAGAAAATAAAGCTATTGATATTGCAACCTTTTTAGGCATCAAATTAGAAATTATCGAAAATAATTAATAATAGTTTAAGAAAGTTGTTGCAGTCGACTTATTTTGTTTAATTCTCCCACTAATACAAGTGGGAGTTAATATTGTTATTTAAAATGTTTTATAATAAATCAATTCATGGTTTGCATACATTAAACATATAAAATTTTACTTTAAAAAAATTTGATTTTCAATATGAAATATTAATATAATTTTTATTCGAAAGATGTGTTATTAGTAAATGTTATTTTTATAAAAAAATATAGAAAAAAATGATAGTTAAATGTAGAGAAAATATTAAAAGAATATTTAACGATTTATTCTCAAAAAATAACATACAAATTATTAGGATGGAAGTTGATAAACATCATATTGTGATTAAATATTTAGCTCAAATTGTTACATTGATGAAAAAATTTAAAATGATATAAATTATCTTATTCGTATTATAGACTAATTTAAGATCTATGTACAAAAGAAAGAAACAATTTGTTGGTCAGATGATTATTTTATTTGTTATATTGCTAATATTGTTTTAGATATAGTTTAATATTATATTCAGAAACAAGGTTTAAGGGTAAATCTAAAAGCAAAATTCCTATTAGAATGCAAAGTTTCGGGGTTTCCTTGTGCTGCATTTAAGAAAAAATTATTAAGTAAATAGCTAATTTAATGCATTATTTGTTATGCAACTGTATAGCCATATCAAAAAAACTAAAAAAGTATTTCAGAATTTTTAAAGTTGAAAAATAAAGTAAAATATGTTATAATCTGATTATAATAATAATGCATAAACAGTATTTTAAAAACTCTTAAAACTAGAATTTATAATCTATCTAACAATGCTTTTAATTAATAATAAAAATTTTTATAATAAAAAAGTCTCTTCAATTAATCAATATCATAAGAAATCATTTCAAATAAAGAATTAGTTGTAATATATATATATTAATGAAACAAGCTGTTGAAAATAAAGTTAATTATCAATTGATGAATAATTTAAAGTTTATTTATCCATCTTTTTAAAAGGTTGAACAAAAAAGTTTTAAATTGATATTTTATGTTATATATTGGTTAGAGAATATTAGTGTGAAGTTAAGATTACATAAGATGGAAGAAAAAATGCAATCTAAACAATTTATTTTTTATTGTATTTTTGCGAATCTTATAAAAAAATAAACAACAATAATGCTTATTTTGATGAAATTATAAGATATAAATTGTTATCTATATTAATTAATTTAAATATTATTGAGTACACAATATTATCTAAAATTTCAACCCTAGAATTGCTTTTAACATACATTCATCTATTAATATTTATTAAGGAGAATTTATTATGGCTCATAATGTAAAAATTTACAATACATGTATTGGTTGTACACAATGTGTACGTGCATGTCCTTGTGATGTGTTAGAAATGGTTCCTTGGGATGGCTGTAAAGCAAAACAAATTGCTTCAGCACCTCGCACGGAAGACTGTATTGGATGCAAAAGATGCGAAACAGCTTGCCCTACGGATTTTTTAAGTGTTAGAGTATACTTAGGAGGAGAAAAATGTTATGAAAATAATTTGTGCACTTAAATAAACTATACTATTTTTTCAATTGCTTTCCATAACATCGGCGTGATAGTTTCTTTAATCACAGCGTAGCAATAACATTTCAGTAATATAATCTAATATAAAAAGATTTATGTTAATAAATTGTTTTCATAAATAACACAAATAACTATCAAAATAATATTAAGATTAACATATCTTAATGATAGGACTAAGCTATATATTTTTTATAAAATCTTTATAGTTTTTTTAACCAATATTGACGAAAGAGTAAGTTTAAAAATATATTCAGTAATACACATACATAAATGTTGTAATATAATAATATTATATTTGTAAATAATAAATATTTTGTATATGGATTTAAATTAAATATTGAGTTGCGACTACTAGAAGTATGGGTCTAGCATACTAATAAATCTTAATAATTGATTCTTTATTATTTTGTATAATAACTCCTACTTATATATAAGTAGGAGACAAATCATAAAATTATAAATTAATCAATAAAGAGACTATATACGATACAAGTGTGTATTAAATTATATTCAAATTTTTAAAAATTAAATCGCACGTGTTATTTTTACTAAATCAGTAACAATTTTTTTAAAAAATAGGGTGATTTGAGTTTATTTCATAGGCATCTGAAGTATTTTTGCCTATTATAGATTATACTCTTTTATCAGTTCTAAAACTGTATTTATATATAATAAAAATTTGAGTGTAAAAATTAAAATCAAAAACTAAAAAAATAATAAGTAAATAAATTGTAACTTTATTCACTATATTTTTATAAAATTCTATAAAAATATAAAATCAATAAAAAAATGCATCGTATAATGTAAAAGTTAAAAGTTAATGGTCCAATGCTTATAATTAAAATTAAATTTTCATTAAGAAATATTATGAAGGGTATAAAAAAACATCTAAAAATTATATAAATGTATGATAAATAATATAATTTAAAGTTTGTATATCTATTAATATCAAAGACAATCTAGTATTAATGAACATAAGTTGTATTACTAATTTTCTATTGTATTTATGAAAATGAGTAACTGAATTATTCTAGATTACTTTTTAAAGATATATCTGTTATTGGTTTATATGTGAATAATTTAATCATTTGTATAAGACAAATAACTTAAGTTGGTATAAGTTAAAATAAATTTTTAAATAGATTGAAAAATAACAACAGTACAGTGAATGACTATACATCTTAAATTTTACTTTATATTATAAAAAGTTATTTAATAAAGGTCAAATATTGTATTATTGCTATAAAAATGCTTGAAAATTTAAATTAACTAGTTCATGTTAGTAAAAGATACACTCAATAATTTAAAACATAGAATTTTGTTTATTTAAATATTACTTCTATATTTTTTTGCATCTGGCTGGATTCGAACCAGCGACGTCTTTTTACAGATGGTGGATTATGAGTCCACTGCCTTCGGCCTCTAGGCAACAGATGCTGTTATTTAAATTATAAGTTAATTGGTGTTTTTTTTCAACTTATTTTAAAGGTCACTTTATTTCTTAGTTAATTCTAAAGAAGTCTTTAATTTAAAATCAAAGATTTTTAAAATGAATTATATGCGTAGTTCAGATGTGAATCACTAATTTCTTTAAGTATATATTTATTCTCTAGAATACAATCATCTTAGTGCTTACCTATCTTTTAAATTAATAAACATTTTTAACAAATAAAATACGATAATACAAGTCTGCATCTTTATTATAAGCAATACAAATATTGTGTTTAAAAATTTGTGATTGACTGCTTAAATTTTAATAAAACTCATGAGTTTTTTCGGAGGAGTTGACACTATAAATTAAAATATGTTATAGTATATACATATATATATTAATTTGTATGTAAAAAGAGGTCATTTATGTAGTAAAAACAATTAAAATTGGCGAAGCTGCTAAAATATTAGGTACGAATATAGCAATCTTAAAAGCTTAGGAAAAAACCTTTGAACTGTTAGCTTTTCGTAAATCTAAAAAAGGAACTCGTTATTATGATTTAGATCAACTTTTATAAAGAGATACAAGCTTACATGTTTCTAAAAAAAAACAGGTAATAAAGGGTTAAAAATATCATCTTTAAAGGAAAAAGAGTATTTATATCTTTTAATATAGCCATAGAACCTAAAGAGCAATTAATACTCATTCTAAAATATAATAAAGTAGAAATCTATTATTGTATAGATAAATAAGCCAAAAGACCTGGTGCTAAACATAACGAAGTAGGTGTTGACATTGGTCATACAAAGTTTTTTTTGATTCTGATCGTTCTTTCTATGGTGAAGAGCTTGAAAAAGTACAAAAATTATTTTTAGATATTATGTAAAAGATAAAAATCAAAAACGAAACAAACTATTGGCTTTATCTGAAAATGAGAACTTATGTTCAAAAAAAACGTAAAAATATTAAAAAGTATAATCTAAGTACAATGAAATATGCAAAAAAAAAACATAAATATCAATCTCCGATTAAATACATTGTTTATAATTCTATTCATACATGGGTTAATAAAGCCTCTATTATTATAGCTTAAGATCTCAATTTTTTGGGAAATAGGAAAAAATACTCAAAAAATATCAATCGATATTTAATCGCATGGGCTCGTTCTCACATTTTTGAATGATTAAAGAACATCTCAAAGTTTAGAGATTCTGAACTGCGATTTGTAAATGCTGCTTATACCTCACAAATGGGGACATAACGCACACAGATATAAACGCTGCTATAAATATTAAGAATCGCTTTTATGATAAAGAAATCGCAAGATATAGTCCTTATCAAAAAGTTAAGAGTATTTTGTTATCTAGAGCGAACGGTTGAAACGGTCCAACCTAGACTATTATAATATTATAATAGAGCAAATTAGTTTATATTTATATAGATCTTTTAGATAAATATAGATTTCAACAACCGTTGTTACTACCATTACATCTTAATATACAAAAACAAGTTTGTTTTAACAAATACAATTGTAAAAATTGGAAAAGATGTAAAAATATTAAGAACTAATCTCGATACATTTTTGTAAATTAAAAAAGGGTAAGTTAATTATCGACACCTCTGATTTTTTTATATAAAAGTAAAATTTTGTGAGATTAGTACACAGATTTAATTAACACAATAAACTTTTCACAATCCAATAATAAATATTTAGTATAAATGATTCACGTTAAATATTTATACTGAAGAGTAGACAACTAGAAATAATTTAGAACAATATATCGTCAAAATTCAAATAGAAATTCAATATTGATGACTATTATATTAATTATAGTATGAGTTCTTCAATATATTGGTAAATTAATATTCTGTTGATTTTAGTGATACTGACCAAAATACATCAGAATAAACTTTTGTATTTTTATAATATATAATTCATATTTACATAATTATCTAAAATTTATATGGCTCATAAAAAAGGAAGTGGTAGTACTCGTAATGGTAGAGATTCTCAGTCTAAAAGACTAGGAGTAAAAAAATATGGAGGTGAATACGTATTGTCGGGATCAATTTTAATTCGACAAAGAGGTACAACTTTTAAACCTGGTACTAATGTTGGAGTTGGTAAAGATTATACACTTTTTGCTCTCAAGTCTGGAACAGTTTCTTTTCAAGGAAATAAAAAAGCTGGTAAAAAAATTCATATAATATCTTAAAAAAAAATAAGAGTATAAAAAATTTATTGCATATAATATTCAGGCAATATTACAATATCAATAAAATTCATTAAGAATTGATATCAATTAAAAAATAATATTAAGCTTAAACTATTTAAGCTAAAAAAACAAACAAAATTTAAAGTTTTTATTATAGTAAGTCTCTCACTTTTAGCCTAGCTAAGTGGGAGATAGATATTGGGAGTTGAATAAATTATAGTAAAAAAGGATTATATAACTTATTAAACTTAGTTTTATCGGATGATGTGGAAATACTTGTTATTGTACAAAGATCGTTTATGAAGATTTGGTTCTGAGCTAATTTCACCATATGCGAATTGAAAAAAATTAAAGTCATATACGATTAATCAAGGTAATACAATTTCATTTGAAGAAGAATTAAGAAAAGAAGTTTTAAAGATGACTACTCTTTTCTTAGGTCGTTTCTATGGTTTAAGATCTCATAAAACTAAAAAATTAATAGACACATTAAAAAAGAGTAGGACTACCTATTACCCAAGTAACAAGAATAGTTTATAGTATAAAAATAAATGGTTCTAAATATAAACATTTAGAAGAAATAGCTCTATTATTATCTCCGGTGCGAAAAAAAAATATGGCGACAGTATGGATCGATTCAAGGTGCTAAAGAAAAATTACATTTTAGAAGTAGTTGTTGATATTGGTTATACACAAGTTTTTTTTGATTCTCATGGTTCTTTCTATGGTTAATATGTTGGAAAATTACAAAAATTATTTTAAGATTATATGCAAAATAAAAAGTATAAAAAGTCAAAAACGAACCAAATTATTGGCTTTATCTGAAAATAAGAACTTATCTTTAAAAAAACGTAAAAATATTAAACAGTATAATCTGTGTACAATGAAAGATGAAAAGAAAACACATAAAGATCAATCTTAGATTAAATATATTGTCTATCATTCTATTTCTATTCATCAATTGGTCGATAAAACATGTATTATTATAGCTGAAGATCTCAATTTTTCTGGAAACAAGAAAAAATACTCAAAAAATATCTTGCATGGGCTCGTTCTTACATTTTTGAATGATTAAAGAACATCTCAAAGTTTAGAGGTTCGGACCTGCAATTTGTAAATGTTACTTATACCTCACAAATGGATTCAAAATCTGCTAAGCTGTAATGTAAGCGAGATGGAGATAAGTTTTAGCATGCAAATGGGGACATAACGCAAACATATATAAACGCTGCTATAAATATTAAGAATCGATTTTATGATAAAGAAATCGCAAGATATACTTGTTATCAAAAAGTTAAGAGTATTTTGTTATCTAGAGCGAACGGTTGAAACGGTCTAACCTAGACTATTATAATATTATAATAGAGCAAATTAGTTTATATTTATAGATCTTTTAGATAAATATATATTTAAACAACCGGAGAATTAGTTGAGATTATCTTATATATATGTTAATTAAACGTATTTACCTAGATATTTAATACTTGCAATTGTTTTAATCAGATAAAATAATATATCAAAAGTTATAAAATTATATTGATTCTAAAATTAATATATATTTTATATCCATAAAATAATTTTTTTAATATGCATCAATAAGTATGATTTCATGATTGCTTTTTATTTTTTGATGAAAGTAATTCATAATATAAACATTTTCAATATAATTAACGAGAAATTATTATATGGCAAAAAAATTAGTTACAATCTTAAAATTAGCACTCCCTGCAGGTAAAGCTACCCCTGCACCTCCAATTGGTCCTGCATTAGGACAACATGGAGTAAATATTGGTATGTTTTGTACAGAATATAATGCTAAAACTGCTGATAAAGTAGGATTAATTATACCTGCAGAAATTTCTGTATATGAAGATAGAAGTTTTACTTTTATTTTAAAAACTCCTCCGGCAGGTGTTTTACTAGCCAAAATAGCCAAAATTAATAAAGGATCTAGTGAACCTAACAAAAAAAAAGTTGGCACTGTAACTTTACAACAAATTGAAGAAATTGCGCAAATAAAATTACCAGATTTAAACACGAAAGATTTACAAAAAGCGATTAAAATTATATCGGGAACTGCCAAAAATATGGGATTAACGGTATCTGATTAATTTATTTCATATTTATAATTTATAACATATACAAAGGAATCAACAGTGAAAAAAATATCTCGTAGAATGCGTAGTAATTTACAAAAAATACAGCCTACTTTATATACACCAGAAGAGGGTATTAATTTATTAAAAGAAACAGCGACAGCAAAATTTACAGAAACAGCAGAAGCACATATTGCTCTTGGGCTAGATCCTAAATATGCCGATCAACAACTTCGTGCTACTGTAATTTTACCTAATGGTACAGGTAGTATGATGTGTTTATAAAAATATGCGTTCACATTGATAAAAAAAATATTTAAGAATTGCTTAAGTTTCATTTAAAGAGTACAATTACTGGAAAATTTATTTTGTATTATTTATTTTTTATAGTAAATATAAATAGCGTACATTTATATCTACACATAAATTTATAGTTTAAAATAAAATCTTTATTTTCACGAACTACCTTGAAATCACTTTTTTACTATCTTGAAGACATATGTAGTTGTGCAATAGCTATAGTTCTAGTTGTTGCATTCATCATGCGTTAAAAATATACTTATGTAAATGTTTAAATCATATTATGCATTCTGAATTTTACTATCAAAATAGTTCATATTTTTAAATCATTATAAAAAGAAAAAAATATGATTTCAGAAACATCTTTTTTATATTACATCTATACAACTAAATAATATTATATATAATTGAAAGAAATAATTGATTCTATATAACGTATACAATGTATTGCTTTTTTAATTATGTTTATTATTACATCTTTTAATAATTCTATATAAAAAATTTTTTGAACAAAATTAATAAATATAAACAGATAGTTATGTAACAAATTTATGTTAAACATAATTTTTATATAAAATACTGTTTCGATTTAAGTTATTTTTATAAATAACAAGACATTATTATTTGTAATTTGATAACAATATTACTATATAGCTTTTTATAAAAATCATTTGGAAGATTTATTATTATAAAATATCCGTGTTGCGGTTATTACTAAAGAAGAAAAAGTAAAACAAGCTTTAGAAGATGTAAGAATTGTCTATATTTTCTGATTTCTGTTATATAAAATTATTATTTTTGTACATGATTACCATTTGATGAAATTAAACATATTTATTACAATTAAATCTAATATAGCAACCATATAGACAAGATATTTAAAAGGATTCTTGTAAATGTATATGATATAATTCTTGTTGTAGAATATTAAACTTTTAAAATTCATGACATATTTGCTATTTGAAGTGAATAATTATCATTTTTCTTATTAATATAAAATGCGATTTAAAAATTTACTCTTATTATATAAATTTAAAAATCATTTCATGATATAAGCTATATTATATATTCTTCAAATGTATAGTTATTATATGAACATCGATTATATAAAGATGTATCTTAAAAATGCAGATATTGCAGGATCAGAAGATTTAATTGATGAAATCTTAAATGGAATGTTAGATTTTGACAAATTAATTGCTACACCAGGTTAGATTTATAATATAATATTTCATTTATAATACTAAATTAAAAATAAAACAAATCTATTTAAAGTTAGTTTAAATTTATGATTTTAGTGATATAAATTATTTCAAAGATAAATTTTTTGATTTATAATATGGAAATGTTATATATAATCTCTATTGATTTTAATATGGTATTACAAATTTTTTAATTAATATAACTTTTATTCTATATACAATAAAAATAGTCAATAAAGTAAGATTATTAACATTTAAACTCAGCAATTGTAATATTGTAATATGGGACGATAGAATTAGAACAAATAATTGATAATAGCTGATAGAAATATTAATAAATGATCTACGATATCTATTTTTTCAGATGATAAATATAAAATTTAAAATATCTAGGAATTATATTACATAACTATATTAAAAATAAGTTTTAAGAATTTAATGAAAATATTATTTCTCATTAAATTCAATTATATATAGTATGATTATACTGTAATATTGAAGCTTTATAACTATAGTGTATTTTGTAACAAATTCTATACTACTGTGATTTAAATTGTATTCACAAAATATTACAGAATTTCTCATTAATTAATATTTTTGATATCTTTATATTTTTAATTAGTTCATTTCTATATATAATTAAATACATAACTGTTTGATCTATTCAATTTATATGATAATTTAATTCATCTTATAGTTATAAGTCAATAATAATGATACAAATCTCTTATAAATAAAATTACTTAATATAAATATAAGTAAGTTTGATATAACATCTTTATTTATAATTTTAATACTATAATTATAATTACTAATATCGTTTATCTACAAATATTGGAAACAGACATCTGTTGGAATTGTATAATAAGTAATGTCAAAATTTTATGAATATCAATTATTTATCATAAATTTTTTCTTTACTAATTAAAAGTCAAATCTGATAAATTAACAATGTGAATTGTAAATTTACTGTTTAGTTTATGATTAATTTCAAAAGAATCAAAAGTAAATTTATATTATAAATTTATTGTTTATAATATTTTTAAGACAAATCGTATACAACGCAAAAATCATTGTATCTACGATTTTAGTATAAGAGATATAACAATACGATTTTTACTATTATCGTATATTTATCTACATTTTTTTATAAATAATGTTATATATATTGTTTTTAAAATTAGATAATGATCTAAATTAAATACATTATGCCTTTAATTGCAAAATTAGGAAGAGTTCTAGGACCTCGAGGATTAATGCCTTCTCCTAAAGCAGGAACAGTAACTACTAATATAAAAGAAGCGTATGTTTTCTTGATGAAAAAAAGTTGAATAATTTATTAATACATATCATATGACATGCAATATATATAATATTCAGTATTTATTAAATTCACTCTTATAAAACAAAACTATATCTTTTCTATTTTTATAGTTTTAGAAAAAACACTCTTCAAGAAAAGTTTTAAACACTGTACTCTCGATCTATTAGAGTTTATTTTTAATAATTAGTCAGTTGTAAAAAGTATTTAAGAGATATGATAATAGTATTTATTGTGAATTAAAATGAGAATCAGCAATATATTTTATTACAAATAGACTTCTTTTATTAATCTGGAAATTTAGAATTAGTATATTAACATTTATTATAATAAGAACTTTAAAGCCATATAAAAAAAAATTTTTATACGTGAGTTTTATGAAATTGTTAATAAAGAAATATATATCAATATTCGAAAATAAGTGAATTTAAACAAGGTAAACTCGAATATAGAATTGATAAAACAGGAATTGTACATTTAGGGTTTGGTAAAACAAATTTTACAGCAGAATCTTTGCTTGAAAATTTAAAAGCGGTTTATAATTCTATTGAAAAAAATAAACCTTCAGGTTCAAAAGGTAAATATGTAAAAAGTGTATTTGTGTCAAGCACAATGGGTCCGTCAATCCCTATCAATTCTTTACAGTTAAAAGAAAAGTAACGTTAGCTTTTTTATCATGATGAAATTTACACCTATTTTGCTTGCAATATATTTATAACATATGTTCTGGTAAAATGGGTGTAGTTATAATAAGGTATAATATACCCTTTTGTAGTTTTAATGAATTTATGAATTTAAATTGTTATTATGTATTTATATCTTAAGTATATATCAATATACAAATATACAAGAGGGATATAAATATAGATAATTGATATAAAACATTGTTGTCGTGATAAATAAAATAATAAAATTATAACAAATAAGTATTATTTGTTATAATTTTGTTATTAATCGATTTATATATTATGCCAGATTTTTCTACAATTAATATTGATGCACAAATACATTGCTTGTTTATGAGTTTTAAAATTATGTTTTATGTTTCAATATTTAGCTTAACAATTAATCACTTTAATATTACAATATAGATTTAAATTTAACTGAGCAATATTTCACAATATGAAAAAGTAAGATTTATTTTTAATCCATCATTTCATTGTTATCAGTCAAAATATTTAGTAAATAGAGGTAACGTTACGATTCAATATATATTGGCATAGAAATAATTTATAAAATAATTAATTTTTCTTATCTTATATACACTATATATTAATATGTACTGTTATTTTGATATATATATATCAACCCAGATGAGTTCTATAAATAAATATATGAGTTTTTTGCTGATATTCTTAACAAATACATGTAATTGTTAGCATCATACCATAATATTGATATGATTTTAATGTCAAATTATCTGAAATCAATTTTCTGAGGCAATTTATTCCTGATGTAAAAAATGCAAGTTTTACGTACTATTGATACTAATATTACTATCGAAGTTAATGGAGAACCATTTTTATGTACAAATAGTGAGTTTAATCTATATGATAAAGCACTTTAAAATTAATGTTTAAAACTTCTCATTATAATATAATTGTTTTGGATTGTTGATTTTTTTATTAAAGAATATTTTACAAGTTTAGCATAATAAAAATTTTTAAATTTTAAAAGATATCGTAATAAATGCGAAGTCTACAATTACAATTAAAGAAACAGCTAAATGTATATTTATCTATTACTATAATATTAAAAAAATAGTTTTATACATTTTATGTTATTATAAATGAAAAATTGATCAGTGTAGAGATTAGATCAATAATTAAATCCATTTTATAACATTGTCTAGATATAGACTTGTTAAATATGATAAAAAACTTAAATAAGATTTAAGATCAACATTCAAACATCATGATAAAACAATTTTTTATATTTAGGTGTAATAGAAAAAGAATGATTATTATTAAAATTATTTTAATATAAATAGTTACAAAAATAATATATTCGATTTTATAAATGGGCATTAAATGATTTAATAGAATACTTAAACTTTGACAAAAATTTAATCTTGATAGAATATAACAATAAAGTTATAGATACTCTTTCACTAAAAAACATTTTACTTCAAGATCAAGATAAAATCGAAATTATTACATTAGTTGGAGGAGGAATATAAGAATATTACATGAATATAAGACCCTATGTAAACATCTATAGGGTTTCATATTCATATAGCTTGAAACATCTTTTTAATATCAAAATTGAATATTTGAAAAAATATAAAATATATTATATAATATATATATATGTACACATGGGCTATTAGCTCAGCTGGTTAGAGCATACCCCTGATAAGGGTAAGGTCTCTGGTTCAAGTCCAGAATAGCCCACCAAAACTGGGGATATAGCTCAGTTGGTAGAGCGCTGCCTTTGCAAGGCAGATGTCAGCGGTTCGAATCCGCTTATCTCCATATAAAAAAATAGTTAATGAAGACCTTATGGAATATAGGTATTCATTAACTATTTTTTTGTAATAAAATTTTTTTACAGTAGTTATTATAGTATTAATAAATATTATTGGTCAACAACGATACATTCTGTTGTTAATACCATACTAACTATAGAAACTGCATTTTGTATAGCTGATCTGGTCACTTTTGTAGGATCAATAATACCTTTTTCATACATATTTACAAATTCTCCAGTAGTTGCATCATAGCCAATTTGAAAATCACTATTTTGTACTTTTTCAATAATCATTGCACCATTTTGTCCAGCATTTTCTGCAATTTTTCTCAATGGTGCAGATAAAGATAATTGCACTATTTTAGCTCCTAATAATTCATCATCTTTTAAATTAGAACGAGCCCAAACTTCCAGTTGTTTAGATAAATATACTAAAGTGCTTTTATAGTAAATATTGTTCAAAATACATCTATAAATAACTATTTATAAAGATATATTTTTAAATAGTTAATACATAAATTATTATTATAAAAAGTAACTTATTGATTATATCTTATCAAATCATAATTAAATTATTAAATTTCGGTTTTATGAGAAACTATTTATGTAATCTGATACATAATATTTATGACCCTCTTATTTTATAGTCAAACTTCAATAGTGTTGCATTGTGTTTTATTAAATAAATTTTAGATCTTTAAACATATAAAAGAATGAATAAAAATTATATCTATACTAAGTTAACAAACTAGTCAATAAACCTCACTCCTCCTCCTGGAACAACACCTTCTTCAATCGCTGATTTGGTAGCACTAATCGCATCTTCTAATCGTAATTTTTTATCTTGCATTTCTGTTTCTGTAGCTGCACCTACTTTAATTAACGCTATACCTCCGGATAATTTAGCTAACCTTTCTTGAAGGCTTTCTTTTTCGTAAGATAAAGAGGTATTATTAATTTGTTGTCGAATTTGATTGCATCTTATTTTCTTTTTTTCTTCATTTCCTTCTGCAATAATAGTTGTTGAATCTTTAGTAATTATTATTTTTTTTGCTTGTCCCAGCATATCTAGCCTAGTGTCTGCTAAACTTAAACCTACATTTTCACTAATAACAGTAGCATTGGTAGTAATGGCAATATCTTCTAATAGTATTTTTTTGCGATCACCAAAACCAGGAGCTTTGACAGCTGCTACATTTAATACACCTCTAAGTTTATTAACAATTATTGTTGCTAACGCTTCTTTCTCTAAATCTTCTGCTATTATTAGTAATGGACGATTCGTTTTAGTAATCTGTTCTAAAATAGGAATTAATTCTTGTTGAACAAGAGTGATTTTTTTATCAGTAATTAAGATATAAGGATTTTCTTGTACGACTTCTTTTTTAACATGATCTGTAATAAAATAAGGCGAAATAAAACCTTTATTGATTTGCATACCTTCTGTAATTTCTAACTCATTAGAAGTAGATTTACTTTCTTCTAATGAAATTACAGCTTCTCTTCCAACTTTTTCAATTGCAGTAGCTATCATTGTACCAATTTCCACATTATTACCTGCTGCTATAGTTGCTACTTGAGTAATAGAGGTATTACTTTCTACAGGACGAGATAAATCTAAAAGCTGATTAATTAAAAAATTTAGAGATTTATTAATTCCTTTTTTTAAAAGAACTGAATTAGCACCTGATGCAATGTATTTCATACCTTGCTTTAACATTGCATGAGCTAATACTGTGGCTGTAGTAGTTCCATCTCCAGCACTATCATTAGTCTTGGATGCTACTTGTCGAATTAATGCAACACCTGTATTTTCTATATGATTTTTTAATTGAATTTCTTTTGCTATAGTTACTCCATCATTAATGATTTGAGGAACACCTCTTTTGGTTTCAAGAACAACATTTCTACCTTTAGGCCCCAAAGTAATAGACACAGCTTTTGCTAAAATATCAATTCCTTTTTCTAAAGTTTTTCTTGCATGATCTTGATATAAAATTTTTTTACTCATTTTTACGGATGTATAATTTAGTATTAAATTAAATCTTCAAATTACAATTATAAATCAACTAATACATGATTATAAATACAATTGAAAAATTATTTTCTGACATTGTATATTATAATATCAATATAGTTTTTGTCTCTTTTTTTTTGTTAATACAAATTATAATATATATACTAAAAGATCAAGTATTTTAATGACTATTTAGTTCAGTAATCTAATAGCTTGTTCATTGGTTACTTATCAGTTAAACAGGTCTAAAAAATAATATATATATTATGAGATAGTAAAAATTCTTCGAACATTAATGTTCGAAGAATAAAAATATATATTAAGCTGCCATTGTTAACGCTTGAGCACGTGCACGCGCTTTTCTAATTTGTTGACTGACTTCAATTTTTTGTTTATTCGTTTTTACAGATTTTAACATTTCTAAAGCACTTTCTAGTTGTTCTTGTACTTTTTTTTCATCTAATTCTGTAACTTTTTCTGCTCCATTAACTAGAATTTGAACATTGTTATTTTCTATTTCTGATTTGAAAATAATATTTTTATATTTATATTTCTTATATAGATATGCAAATAATTATCATTGAAAACTTATGATGAAACATGAATTTACAATAAGCTTTATGACGAGGTATTGAATATTAATATTTGTATAATATCTTAGGATAAAAATGAGTTCATAAAAATTTTGTAAAATATTTTTATTGTGATGTAAATACGCAATATCTTAAAATTCTCATATATAAGTTTTTTTATTTGATAATCTGTTATATATTTATTCTTTTTCAATAATGAAAAATATAGTTTGAGTATTACCTTAAAAGATGAGATAATAGTTTTTCTTTTTTAATTAATTATTAATAGTATATAAAATTTAAGATTTAATCATGAAATTTAGATTGGAGTTTATGTTTTTTATTTTGCTGATTCTGATTGTTTTACAATCTCAATTCTTACCAAAACCACCCATTAATACTATTGGAATCCATTCTTTATCTATTCTAATTCTCATTACACCTACATCTAAAGCTGTTAATAGCGGTGCATGATTTGTTAAAATACCTAATTGTCAAGATTGAATCATAAATTCTTCTTAAAGTAAACTATATATGTATTCTTAATTATTTATAGTTTGAATTTATTAGTAATATTTAATTAGCTTATAATTTATACTATATAGTTGTATATGTAAAATAATTATCATATAAAAAACTATTTTGTTTATAAATAGAAAAAACTATTTATATTAATGTTAAATTGTATAAGTTTATTTTTTTTCAAGTTATAAACTCACGTCCTGTACTACTTGGCAAAATGATTTCTTCTACAGAAGCATCCCATACCGTTCTATCTGGCGCAATAACACGAAGATTTAATATAAACTAAGAAATTTTTAATTCTTGTTATAGAAACCGGAAAGAATAAATGGTATTATCTATTAATATTAAGATTACGGCTTGATTAAACGTATGATTACTGTTATAATAAATCATAAATTTATAAATCTTTTAAATCATTTAGATCATTTAGATTGCATGCAAATTGTTTTCATGTTCAATTGTTGCTTTCTGGTAATTATTATTTATGAAACGATATTAAATTAATAATTTTCTGAATAACATTTTTTTGCGTAAAAAATTTTTTTGTTATTGTTTGAATTTTTAAATATATCAACTTTAATTGTATCATTAATCAAATTATAAATTTACAGAAAATACTGTCATATAATCTTATTATTACCCTTGTAATTTTTTAGCTTTTTCAATAGCTTCATCAATATTTCCTACTAAATAGAAAGCTTGTTCTGGTAAATCATCTAATTCACCATTTAAAATCATACCAAATCCTTGAATTGAGTCACTTAATGAAACATATTTTCCTGGTGATCCAGTAAATACTTCCGCAACAAAAAATGGTTGTGATAAAAATCTTTCAATTTTTCGAGCTCTTGCTACAACAGATCTATCTTCTTCAGATAATTCATCTAAACCTAGAATAGCAATAATATCTTGCAATTCTTTATATCTTTGTAAAGTTTGCTTCACTTTTTGTGCCATATCATAGTGTTCAGACCCAACAATACTTGGTTGAAGCATAGTTGATGTTGAATCTAGTGGATCTACAGCTGGATAGATACCTTTTGCGGCTAAGTTACGTGATAATACAGTAGTTGCATCTAAATGTGCAAAAGTAGTAGCTGGTGCAGGGTCTGTTAACTAAAAGTAAGAATATATAGAATATTCTTTCATTTTTGAAACCGTATGTTGAAGTATCAAATATTGACGGCTTTAGAGATTATTACGATATTTCTGTTTTAATAAGATCTATATTGTTATATATAACGTTTATTATTGGAAAAATATTTTATAGTTTTGTAGATTTTGAAAGTTAGTAGTGTTTATTCCATTTATATATTTAATTTTAATTGTAGAGATTCTTAAAATATTCTTGTTTTATTATTTTTTATAAGTATCAACATTAAAAAATGTAGGAAGTTGTGTTTTAACTATAAAAACATTATTTTAAATATAATTAGAGATAGATTTAATATATCTAAAAAACGCTATTTTTTTACGATATTGATTTTTAAAAACGATTTTTATATGTAAAATTCACGATATTTATGTGTTATGATAATCTTTTTAAATATTAATAATTTTTTTACGATATTGTTGTATTTTAATTGTATTATACGATTTATTCTAATAAAATTTTTTTAATTTTTAAATATTTTAAAGGTATATATATATTATGTGATTTCTCTACTAATTGCAGATTTTTATAATTATAACGTTATGGTTTGTGATTATGACTGTGTTATTCATTAATAAAAATAGTAAAAAAGTTAAATATTAAGCAACTTAATGCAAAGAAAAAAGTGATTTCTAATTATGTTGAAAGCATATAACTATCGTTCTCACGTCATCTGCTGGAACATATACAGCTTGAATAGATGTAATAGAACCATCTTTAGTTGAAGTAATACGTTCTTGTAAAGCACCCATTTCTGTTGCTAGAGTTGGTTGATATCCTACTGCAGATGGCATACGTCCTAATAAAGCAGATACTTCTGAACCTGCTTGTACAAAACGGAAAATATTATCAATAAATAACAATACGTCTTGTTTATTAATATCTCTGAAATTTGCTTAAGATTAAATTATGTCTTGGCATGTTAGATATATAGATATATTGAATATATATATCTATTTTCACAATTACTAAGTCCAAAAAATGTCTATAACGCATTAAGTACTTAATTTTATGATTATTTTGTTTAAATATTCTTATACAAATTGATAAATTGATTTTATTAATAAAGAGAATATATAAACTTTAGTCATAAATAAAAGAATATTATAAAATTTTTTTGATTTTAACTTGATCTAATTTTTATAAATATGCTAACGATAGTATCTATTTTGAATTATTAAAAAATATTATATCAACAATATTTGTTAGTTCACATTTAGAGATATGATTGTAAAATAACTAGAAGGTTGTTTGATGTTGAATTGTGCAGTATGTAATTTGATAATTTGAATATGTCACATTATTTTCTAATATTAACCATTATGTAATTGACTTTTTAAATTAATAAATTTTGATGTAAAATAATTTTATTATTATACTCAGACTAATATCTCTTAAGTATATATATATACATTCTATATATAAAAAACTATCTCACGTATTCAGCCATTGTTAATGCTGTTAAACCTACTCTCATTCTAGCTCCAGGCGGTTCATTTTTACACTAGTAATATAGATAGGTATATATCTTACTGAATTACGTACTGGAAATGAAAATTTTATTTCATCCAGATCGTTAAAAAGAATTATCTATACAGTTTATTATTTTACAATTGATATTCAAACGAAACACCTTTTTTCGATAGTAATTTATTGCTTATGATGTTTGATATTATAATTAACTTTTATCTTATAATTTTAAAGTGATTAATTTAATTGAGTTGTAATATATGATATACACAATTAAATTCAAAAATTTTTGTACACATTTATTTGTCATTAATGTGTAGAATATCTTTAAAATGTGCAATTTAAGGAGATCTATAGTTTTATATTTTTGTTTGAATAAAAAGACTTTTGAGAATTTTATTACTAGACTTGAGGTTTATATATTTTGATTTTGTTAATTTAAATCTTTAATTATTTTGTATAAAATTTATCTGATTTTTAAATAATTAAATGTTTTTTTGGGCATTTAAAAGATTAAAATTTTTACTTTTGTTCAATATTAAATGGAAGAAAAATATTTGATTATACAATAGATATAAGTATTAATGTATAGTAGATTTATAAAAATGTATAAAGTACTAATTGTATCAAATGATTGTCACTGTGTTAAACTTTATGAAGTTGAGCAAGAGAAATGTCTAAATTATGTATTTTTACAATATATAGATCAAATAAAAATTGCAGAACAATTTGTTTTGATGATAAAAAGTGATAACTGTGATGTTTTATAAAAGATTTTTTCGTTGTTCATCACCAAATTTATTATATTTCATAAGAATTTAACTAATTAAGATTTATCTACTATATGAATACACTAATCATAGATTTTGATTTAGAATATGTATTATATATTTATATTTTAATAATTTTAGATCTACAGTGTCACACCATTTGACCGTATACTAAAGCTACTTTCGATTCAGTTAAATTATCTGCATTGATAACTTTTGACTCTTTCATTTCCATATAAAGGTCATTTCCTTCTCTAGTGCGTTCACCAACACCACCGAATACAGATACTCCTCCATGTGCTTTAGCAATATTATTGATTAAATTAAACTAAACTGCGCAGAAAACACTATTTTTGTTTCATAAGCTGTTTATATAGATTTAATTATTTTCAGCTATTTAAGATGTATTATGTAATTTATATTGATATACATAATTAATTATGATTATTGTATCTATATCTATATTAAGTATATTTATATAAATACTATTAGCAAGTTTTATACTATTACTAGATATGATTATATTATTTATTTAGTATATTTTTTACTTATTCTTTAACCTTCATTGTATATATTTATCATATAAAGGTTGCTGCTAGTGATGAATGTAAAAAAAATTGATCAAAGATTTAAAATATACATATAATTTTTTATATAAAGTGCATACATTCTACTTTTATAGTTGATGTATTTATTGCTTGTTTTACGATTATAATAGATATATTAATGTTAAAACTAAAAGTATGGATCATAATTTAATTACCGATAATTAATCATATGTTAATCATTAGATAAATCTAATAATTTGCATCAAAAAGTTTTACTACATTAACTTTATTTTTGTTTTTTATAGATTTGATGATTATAATTATTCTACTATATATGACTATTTAATCTTTACTATTTCTATAAAAATTATTAAGATTTGATATAATAAAGCAATAAATCATACAACTCTCACTTCCATAATCAATACAGTTTTTCCTACTCCAGCACCACCAAATAATCCAATTTTACCTCCTCTTCTGTATGGAGCTAATAAATAGAAACTAAAGATAAAAAATTACTTTAATATCTTCGTTCCCGAACCGTACGTGCACATTACTATGCATACGGCTCTCCACCAAGATCTTTCTTTTACCAAATAGGTTTTACTTCCCTGTTTTTTTTTGTCCACCTTTCGTTTTTTTAGCTTTTCTTTTTCTTTTTTTCTTTTCCCCAATTTTAGTTTTTTCAGTTTGTGTTGATTTTTGAGATTTTTCAAATAAGTGTATGGCAAGTAAAGAAGGTATCCTTGTTAAACCAGTTTCTTGCTGTAATGTAGTGTTATTTTGGTTAAATGAGCTGCACCAAGCTCTTTCTTTTATATTAAGAGGAGTTTCTCCTTTGCGTAAAAGGGAGTTATTGATTTGTTGAGCAAGCTCTCCGTTTAGCTCATTTTTTTCTGCAAATTTAGAGATATCAGTTGCTAATTTCTCTGCAAATCTTCTTAAAAAAATATTACCTGTAACACATTTATACTCTTGCAGAAGGTTTTCTTTACGAATTATTGCTTCTGTACCATCGTCTTTAATTAGAATGACTTTTAAATTTAAAGGAGTGTTTTTGTTAGCAGCGCCTCTTAGTAGTAATAGATATATACCTTTCAAAGCTAAATTAATGGGAATCTTAAATTTGTTGGCAATATTTTCTACAATGGTTAAAACCGTTTCTTCATCTAAACTTGAAATGTTGGATCTAACAAAGTCTTCAGACTTTTCTTTTATAATTTGATTATTTAATTCGGATAGATTTTGTTTTCCCATAATTTTTGGTGTTGGTAATGTATTTTTTTTGATTAATCCAGTCTTTTGGGGGCAGATTTTCTTTTAGAGATATATTTTTGATATTTTTGATTGTAGCTCTTCTTTTATCTATAATTTTAGAGTTGATAAATTTGATTAGTTTTTTATTATTTAGTAATTATGAACCGGAGTCTAAACTTTGTATATAGCAACATTTGTTTTGTGTTTTAAATATACTATAACTTTTTAATAAAGTTTTAAGTAATTAATAAAACAAGTTTTTTTGCATAAAATGTCTGATATGATATATTTTAAATTGCTATCATTTTCATCATAGATAACCTAGCTCCAAGTTGATTATTATTTTTTAGACTAGATAGTTATATTTTTTTGTATTATTTTTTTTTGTTTAATATTTGATGGTACATGTTTATTTTTTCTGCATTTTTGATAGTTTTTTTTTCTGTAAGTAATTTGACTGATTTAAAAATTTTTTTTTTATTTGTCAGTTGAACTTCCATTTTTGCAGTAAATTTCGGATGTTTTTTCAACACTCCTGATACATTAGTGTTATACTTTTGTGCAAGAGTTTTGATACATGACCATCGAACAATGTAAAGTAATCTATTTAGAGAGGATTTGTATGAAATGTGGTTAACGTAGTAATTTGCAAGATATATCATTAAGGAATTAGTTTTTTCAATTAATGAATAGGCTTCTATTGTGGATAGAATGGAAATTTCTTTAGGGAAACCGTTTTTATGACAATAACCTTTTATATATAATCTATTAATTAAATATTTACTATCGGGACCTAATTTTATATTCCAATTTGTTTTTTGTCGAATATTATTACTACCTTTATAAATTTTTTTTGTATATTTGTTCATCAATTCAAATCCTAAGAAAGTTGTAGGATTTTTAGTTAGATCAGTTAATTGAATTTTTTCTGGGCACATAGTTAGTTTTCGATTTTCTAATAACCAGTTACTAAGTTTAGTTTTAATTTTTTGATTAATATTTTTAGAGGCATTAGTTAGAATTATGAATTGATTAGCGTATCTCACGTAAATTATTTTAAATTTTTTCTGATGTGGATCGTAGTAATTAAGTTGCGTTAACTGGTGTGCAAGTAGTCGTTTTTTTTTTAGAGTTTGGAAGTATATTTCTTTTCCCAATTTTTTATTTATCACTAGATTAAGATAACTTTTTTCCTTAACATATAGTTTTTTAATTCTGTTATATTCAGGGTTTATTGGAAGTCTATGTATAGGTTCGCTGTTTTTTTGACTTCGTCTTTTAGTATTTATATATTTTATGAGTCCCTGAATATCGTTTTTAATAAATTTATCCATGCCCATTAGATAAATATTCCATATATATGGAAAGTTAATCAGATCTGGAGGTAATCCTAAAAAAGTAGTTTCATTTTTTGTAGTTTCACTGTTAAAAAGTATTATTTTAAGATGAAGTTTGATAAATTTAAGGAATTTTTTATCTTTTATTCTTTCTTTTAAAATTTTTATTATGATATGATGATCTAACGACACGTCTACTTTTTTAACATTACCTTTCATACTTGTAGTCATTGAACTAATATTTTGTTGGGTTTTGATGTTATAGATTGCATCATGTACACTCGTTGATGATCTAAATCCAAAACTACAGTTCATCTTTTGGAATACAGGTTCATATATACTTTCTAGAACCATAGTGATGGCGTTTTGTATCATTTTGTCAGCATATGGAGGTATTGTAATATTTTGTTCTTTAGTTCTACAAGCTTTATGGATATAAATTTGTTTTGACCACGGATAACCTTTTTTGATTAACTGTCCTATTGTGTCTATAATTTCCCATGTTAAACCGTCTGGTAGTCCATAGGATTTATTGATAATTTTTTTTTCTTCTTTGCTTAATGTAGAAAAAAGTTTGGCAGTTAAGGGATGTGCTATTTGCATACTCCCGTTATTTTTTTTTGTAGTTCGATAAGAAGCTAATAAAATATATCTATTGGATATTATACCTAGTAGATCTTTGTGTGTGGGTAATTTCTTGTTTTGTTCTATGTGATTAATGACTTTGATCCTAATGTTATATAAAATTGCAAATATTTTATAGTTTTCATTTTTAGCTATTTGAATTTGTTTGTTGATTATATGATTAACTTTAGAGTAATTTTTTCTATAAAGTTTTTTTTTCTCAATATTTATTATAGTGTTGAGGTGGTTAACTGAACTATAATAATATTGGCTTGTGATGTGTTTATTGTCATTTAACGATGGATGTAAAATTTTTTTTGGTTTTTGATTCATAAGTATGAAAATAAAATGGTTTAATGTTGGCTTACATATTTTCGGGCCAGTTTTTTATTTTTACTTAAACGATACTTGGCTGGGCTCCTAGTCCTATCTATGATCTGGTTTATTATCTCCAACGATCTTTTCTTGATAGATAGGGTGTTGAGCCCTCTTCCGGCAAATGTGTTATTATTGCACTATCTTCCTATGTGTAAGCAAGACTTAGCCGGCTATGTGGATTTTTACAGTTGAATAATTTATACATAAAGGAGTCGACTGAATCAAGGCAAAGCCAAATACTGATCGTGAGATGTATTTCCTGGAAATCTCTTAAACTGTAGTCAGCGTCGATTCTCACTTACTACTTTGATTTCCTTCTCTATTGAGTTGAGTGAAGGTTACACTTAGTTGATTTATATCGATTAGGTCTTAAACTTCATCCTTTGGTCTGTATTGTTTTTCCTTGCGTTTTTTAAAGGTACGCTTTACTAACATGCTATTGTCTTCTCTAGTTTTCACTAATTGAATTTTATTATTTTTTTTGGTCTTAACTATTTAATATATGTTTTGATATATTTTTTGTCATGTTTCGAGAGTAAGTTAGTGGGATTCCAAATAGTCTAAATTTGGGTGAGACTTGCACTCACATTCATTTTGGTAAGGTTTATACTGTTTATAGTATAACTTTTTAGTTTTATATTTGTTCGTATTGAACCTTTATCCATTATACTGTATATTCCACCCGCACATCAACTACTTTAATACCTGTTTCAAAAATACTTGGTTTTGTTTCTAATTGAGTAAAACTTGGAGCAGATCTATGAATTGGTAATGTTTGCTCTTTAGATACAGGGCCTAATTCATCAACAGTTTGATAGAGTATAACAATTTTCTAGTTAATTAAACAGTCTTTTTTTACTGAATGTATAGTAAAATAAGCTTATTTAAATAATAATATGATTGATTTCTCTTTTAAATCCATAAATAAGATAATGTACTTATAGGGTTTTAAAGTGTATTGATTGATAAATTTAATCTAATAATAAAATTCATTTCTAAATTGATTATATTTTGGGTGATCATATAAGTTTTTGAAATATTTTTAATCCTGATTTTTAATTTAGTGATTGTTAAAAATGTAAGTAAAGCTTGTATTGATATAAAATTAAATTATATCTATTAACATATATTTTTATATAATCTTATTTTTTTGATATTATGTATATTTACCCTTGCTAATTCTTGAATTTTCTTATAATTTAAACGAACGTATATACTATATAGTTAATATATGTAGTAAGGCAAATATCAATACTTTATTATTATCATACAGTAGATATAAATCATTCAATTTTTGACCTTTTAAGTTATTGTATTTTTTACTGAATGATATAAAAAATGCAAATCTACCTGAATATTAACTCTGTAAAATGATATATTGTTAATATAATATTTTTATAAATAAGAAGAGTTTTTGTATTATATGTTAGGATTTAAAAATTTTGAACTAGTATATTAACCACGTTAGAAAAAAATATAACGGCTTATTTTGAGTTAAAAACAAGATCAATTTACTAAAATTTATGATGTTTTTAAAAAAAAATTAGAGTTTTATTATTCGATAAACTTTTCGATGAAATACTGTATCTTTATGTAAAAATTCATATACAAAAAATTAAAATGAGCTTCAAAGGAGTTAAAATTTAAAGATTTTCAGCAGTTTTAATTTATTTTTACTTATTTGAAACATTGTAGTTGTTATTTCTTTTTTAATAATTTATAGTTTTTTATACTTTAAGAAAAAAATTAGAAGATATTGATATAATTTGTGATGAAGTTGAATGCTCTTAATATTATATCTCATAAATTTTGCATATTTTATAACATATGTTAACTGTAAATATTTAGTTTACAACGTTACAACTATAGAAAATGTATTTTTTGTGTTAATTACAAGTCACACCTCCTAAAACATTAAAAATTCTACCTAAAGTTGGTGTACCAACAGGTACTGCAATTGGAGCTCCTGTATCTGTAACTGTAGCTCCTCTTTTTAAACCTTCTGTTGAACTCATAGCTACTGCGCGAACTTTATTATCACCTAATAATTGTTGTACTTCACAAGTAATAGTCGATGATGTCCCTTCAATAGTTAAAGCATTATATACTTTAGGTAATTGTCCATTTGAAAATTCAATATCTAAAACAGGACCAATAATTTGAACAACAGTTCCTAAATTTGAGATTACTAAGTAAAATAGTCACTATAATTACTTGTATAAAAACCAATTATGTATAGATATATACAATTATTTATATATTTTGGCTAAAACAAAAAACTTTTTTGTTTATATATTTATATACTCTTTATAGATAATTATAATTAATTTATCTACTAACTGAATTTTTTATAAATCATACAAATCATATTTACAAGACTGCAACACTTACTAATTTATATGAAACAATTAATAACTGATGTATTTAAGAATTTTATAATAATATGATTTATAAATATAAAAGCTTACTAGCAGTTTCTACCATGCTTATATATAAAGTATAAAACAATCAATTGAATAATTTCACAATATTTTAATCTCTAACTATATTCATCTTTAACAAACTACCTTTATCTGAATAAAATATGTTGTATCAAATAAATTACTATGAATATAAATTATATAACATACTAACATAAATATCAATAAATATCTATACTTGTAAAATTCAATATTTATTAAAGAGTCAGAATCAAGTTCTATAAAAATAGACATAAATATCAAATTAATAATAATATTGTTGTTTAAATATTAGGATTAATATTAGTAAATTGTATAAATACATACAATCTTTTGTCGCGTTTTGATTTTTTCATCTTGTCAATTAAAGTATTATTATATTATACTAGTTGTATATAAAGCGGATATTGCATAATGGTAGTGCCTTAGTCTTCCAAACTAACGGTGTGAGTTCGATTCTCACTATCCGCTAATCCTAAAAGTTATTATTAATCTATTTGATTATAAATAATAGATTTAAATTTATAAAATAGAAATATCTATTTTATAAATAGTGTAAAATGATCTTGTAAATTTTGAAAATTGAGATTTTATCAACCCAATTAATATAATATTCAAAATCATTTTATCATTTTTTTAATTTTAGTAGTAAAATTTTAGTTATTTTAATTAATATTTTATGTGTTTTAATAAACATGTTATCTAAGAATTAAATTTATTGTTTTTTTATAGATAATTGTCTAAAACATGATATAAAGCTTAATATAAGAATTATTTATACACATAAATGTACTACTAGTTATTTGATTTAAATTTATAGTGATAAATTTTAATTAATTAAGCTCGAGTTTTAGCTTACAATAATACATTAGATAAAAAGCTCGGGTTTTTTCAATAAGATAATAGTAATCGTTTTCTTTATGTGATTTGAAATTGTTGAAAACTTTAATTATACAGCTAGTGTATCTCTCAATCTTTACTTATTTTTATACAAGTTCTTAATTATGCTTATAATCAATACCGCTGCAATTAAATTTATAAATCTAAACCTTGAAAAAATGTACTTGATTATATTTGTAATATACAAATCAAGAAAAAAATATTTGATTAGAAAGAAGTATGTAAATTCAACAAAAATTTTTATAAAATATTATTAAAGACACTTGCACTTTAATGATTATTTTAATTATTACATTTTTTTCTACAAGTGATTAAATATATAAATTTCACAATCAATTAATAAAATATGTATAATTGATTCATAATATATATTCAAATTTGCAAAATACAGTATTATTTATTAATTAAGGAGAATTATGTTGAAAAAAGGTGTAAAGTTTATATTTACAGTGATAGTGAGATTTATATGTTAAATAAAGATTAAGAAAGAAAAACTAAAATAAGTGGCAAAAAATAGATATTTAGTTAATCACTATTTTATCTATTAGAGCTAAATTGTAAAAAATTGAAAAATATTAAATTTTATATTGTATAATATTTAGTAAAGTGTTTTGCTGCACCAACACATTTTTTTCTTGATTTGTATATTACAAATATAATCAAGTACATTTTTTCAAGGTTTAGATTTATAAATTTAATTGCAGCGGTATTGATTATAAGCATAATTAAGAACTTGTATAAAAATAAGTAAAGATTGAGAGATACACTAGCTGTATAATTAAAGTTTTCAACAATTTCAAATCACATAAAGAAAACGATTACTATTATCTTATTGAAAAAACCCAATTTTTTTTATTTAATGTATTATTTAAATATAGAAGTAAAGATTAATTAATTCAAGTAATCAAGATATGAGTACAGTAAATAAAGCACTAGTACTGATAAAAGACATTATGATAATATTAAAGAATATATCTATTAATTTATTATATAGATTATAAAATATACCTTACAGTGTAAATTTACTCTATTACCTTGTTTATATTGGATTATCAAATTTGAATGTGTAATAATTTATACTTTATCGTCAGTTAGATAATTATCTCTATGAATAAAGCATTAAATTATAATATTAGGTAGTGCATATTAATTAATTATAATGAATCTTTAATATATAAGAGTAATAATAAGGTCAGATTTTAAGCGTTAAAATATATTTTGAGTCGCTTTGTTATACTTTTTGATTGTTTTACATTCTACTCATGTAACTATGCGAATAAATTATGAAAAGTAATTCTAGATATTTATTTATATAATTGTTAAGACTCGTTAATGACAATAATTCAAAAATTTATTCAACATAATAATAATGAAATTAGTGGGATATTTTAGAATAGATAATATTTGAAAATTCTAATATCATTTAAATCATTATGTGTGTTGATCCCATTGAGCTCATGATTTTGTTATTGAAGAAAATATCTAACATAAACATTTTTAGTGAGTATAATAAAAAAGAGTTATATATATAGTGTTATATTGATATATATAAAGTACAAGTTGTAGTCGTATGAACTTTATTTCTCATATACGGATTACAAAGAAAGATACTTGTTTATATATAATAGCAGTTTCCATTATCTAAATTATTATTTGCTATTTTTAATATTGACACAAAGTTTACTAATGCTGTTGAACTAGATGAAACAACAAGAACTTTACAATTAGAACCATCAGGAACTACTGTTACATTAACACCCGAGCAAGTACGGAGAGGCAAAAGGTTATTTAATAATACGTGTGCTTCATGTCATACTGGAGGAATTACTAAAACTAATCCGAACGTTGGTTTAGATCCTGAATCTTTAAGTTTGGCAACTCCTGCAAAAGATAATATACAATCTCTTGTAGAATATATGAAAGACCCTACTAGCTATGATGGACTAGAATCAATAGCAGAAATACATCCTAGTATCAAAAGCGCAGATATTTTTCCTAAAATGCGCAACTTAACAGATGATGATTTATTTGTAATAGCGGGTCATATTTTATTACAACCAAAAATTGCTTCTGAAAAATGGGGCGGTGGAAAAATTTATTATTAAGATTATAATATAAATATGTGATCGATATATTGTTTAGTGGAATAATTTATAAATCTATAATATATTAAATTGAGGAAATCGTATGATGTGTTAACTACTATTAAATAAAAATTCTATATTGGTAAAATATCTTTAGTGCCTTTATATTCATTGTAGATACATTATATTTGATAAGATAAATATGTATCCAATATCAATTATATTTTTATACAGATTTTAGATCAATATCACTAAATGTGATAATATTTAATATAATTGATAATATTTAATATAATTAAAGATTAGATAAATAGATAACATATATTCTCTATTTAAGGAAATGTTGTTTGGAAAAGGGTAATAAAAACTCTATTTAAATTGCTTTACATTATTAATTTTATAAATAACTGAACATTTTTTTAGTAATCTAAAAAATTTAAATATATAAATTTTATTAGCATTTAGCAATAAGTTATATTAATTTATTTATAGGATTAATTAATATATTTTATTTATGTTTAATTATAATAAAAAATACAGTTACTTTATACCACATAAAAATAGCCTTATGATATCAAAAATTTCTATCATATCAAGGTTAATATGATAGAATATATATAAGAATAATATATATATCAAATCAAATAAATGAAATTAAAATCTTGTATTCTTTTCGTCTTAACAATTTTAGCAAGTATTAATATTGCTATGGCTGCTGACGTTGAACACGGAGCACAAATTTTTACAGCAAACTGTTCAGCTTGTCATGCTGGAGGTAATAATGTGTAAGGTTTGTTTTTCAAGAAAATTTTGAAATATCATAAAAAAGTTATAAGCTAATAATGTATATTGCATAATACTAAAATTGACTTTTAAAATGTATATTTTTTTATTCATTATCATTAGTTTTAAAGATTGTGTACAAAAAAGTTAATAGCATATATTAATAATTTTTATATTACTCTTACCAGATGTAATATTCGTGTACATGCTATAATTTTTCGTATAGATATACCAGTTAATATTCATGTTTGAAGAAAAATTTTCAATTATATTTGCATTATTAATAAACAAAGACAATTCAACAATACATATTGAAAACAAAGAAATATCAGTTTTTATTCTAACATATCTAGAAAAATTGTAAAAATAGTATTCTATTATACAGTTAATAGATTGATTTATACAAAACTATGAATAATTAAAATGAGATCTATTAAAATTAGGGAAGAAAGATAGGTAAATTAAACATTAAAAGATTAAAAAATATTAAGTAATATATCGATTATTGATTGATTTTACTTATTTATAGCTATAATTATATTATATGTCAAGTAAAAAATTTTTTTATATTATTTACTTATTTTACTGGTACTATCAAAAATAACTATCAATATTAGAACTTTATGAAATTATATCTCACATACTGATCGTTATGAGAGATTAAGTATATTTATTAGCATGATTTTAAATGAAAAATTATTTTGCTAACTAGATAATTTTTATTGATTTAATCAACTCTATCAATTATGCCAGAAAAAACACTAAAAAAAGATGCATTAGAAACAAATTCTATGAATAGGTAAGATTTAAAAACTATATGATATTATAAGAGGCACATCTCTATATAAAAATTTATATAGGTAATAATTGATAACGTAGCATGTCAAATTAAATAATTAGTGTAATCAAAACACATATAATCATTTATGCTGTAATAATAAAACTAAGCTTCCAAATATAACGTATTATATTTTTTTAATTTTTGGTATCAAATAAAAAAAACAATCTTTAAAATACATTTTTAAGTTTTTGATTATAAACATTCAATGTTACATTATATTAACTAATTATTGACAGTAATATATAGGATTGATTTTTTCTATGTCTTATCAATTATTTAATAATATTAATATGTTGACTTTATCAATTATCAAATAAAAAAATATATATAATTATAATTAATTTATTTGATAATAGAATTTATGAATTAACTTAGTTTACAACTAAAAATGTATCGCATATTTATCTAATAAATCATTTTTTATATAATAAAAAAGTCCATTGAAGTTAAGATACAAATATAGTTGCAATTAACTTAAAATAATCAGACTTTCATTATTAATTAGCTATTCTTATTTTATAATTTTCTGAAACAGGTTTATGAAAAAAAATGGATAAAATCCAACAAAGCAATGTAGCATACCTTTGGATTATAATGCGAGATGTTGATTTGATATAAATATCAATCTCTAAAAGCTCAATATTAGTGCAATTAAAACTCAAGTTACTAATGGTAAAAATGCAATGCCTGCATTTGGAGGACGTCTTACAGATACTGACATTGAAGATGTAGCAAATTATGTACTTGGACAATCAGAACAAGGTTGGGATTAATAATCAACTTCTACAAGATGTAAATATTATTAGTATATTATATTTACATTTTGTAGAAGTTTTAATATTATAATATGTGATAAAAAATTTTACTTTAAAAATTTAGCACAAGGAAACTCCGAAATTCTTTAGATGAGGGGATGAATTGTGCTTTTATCTTTATCCTTATGCTTGCATATTATTTTAATCTATTCTCCATATTTAACTAATAATATATATATATATATTTATTACAAAAATAATATGTGTTAAAAACAAATGTTTTGAATGATAATGCTGTTGATATTCCATGTTAAAATTTAAATCAAAAGTAAGGTTTTATGTGATTAATGTATACAGAGTAGGCACAGGGTACATATTATCTGAGTTTCTTTACTCATGACTTTTTTTAATTCGAAAAACTTGTTGCTGATATTTTATGAGGTTGAAAGAACCTCCTTTGTTTATGAATAGCTCTTATACTTATAGAAAGCTTTCGGCTTCAAAATATTTTAAAATTTTCGCTCTTAAGATTGTTGTTTTTTGGTTTCTTTCACAATTGAATTCATGTGTTTTTACTTTTTGGTTTGTTTTTATATTAATATATTTTATATCATGAAAAAATTTTTTAAAAACGATTGTTACGTCTCATTTGCTGAATGATTATTCGTTCTGTTATTTTTTTACTTTAATAAAAGGTTTATAAATAGTAAATGCTTTATTTGCATGTTATTTAACAATATTTTTTTGAAATCTCAAGAATTGAGGAAGAGAACTGAAAGTCACTTTTCGTTTCGTTGTGATTTGTATATGAGGATTTTTAATTTTTTAAATATCAAAATTCTCTACTTCAACTCTTATTTTTTTGATCGGTAAAAAAAGTTATTTTCTGTACCATTCGATAAAGTGACTCTAATTTATGTTGAATAGAATGAGCTAGCTAAACTTGTGCTATTCTTAACTTTTGGCTTGTGATAATACAGGCTTTGTCGTCTTATTTTTCGATACATTATTCTATAATAGTGAATATATGTTATCAATTTTCAGTAGAAAATTTTTTTAGGTGAAACTACGCTTAAACCAATCTTCAAATAGACAGCATTAAGCTCTATTATTAAAGCTTTAGTCTAGCTTGTAACTTGATAATATAGTTAAATCGTCAAGAGCTGAATTGTTTTAACTCTAGCTTCTTTTCTTTTCAGTAATTTTTTTGCTATAGCTGAATGATTTGGTATTGATTTTTGATAAGCTCGGTTAAGAACATAAATAATAATTATTACCATCTTATAAGCCTTTTACTATAACAATATATTTTTATAGGTATTAGTGATAAAGTAAATTCACTTTGCTAATATTACATAAGCTTTAATACAGGCAACACTTCTTTTTTGCCTTCAAAGATGTCTAATGATTATTTCTAGAGTTAATAACTAGTGAAGCATTCTAAGTTATCTATCAATTTTTATATAAAGTACTTAGTTAAGACTTAAGATAATTAGTCAGGTTTGTTTTAACTAGTCTTTAATATTTAGATTAGTGACTAATTGATAATATAATCATTATAAATGAAGTGATATTTTTATTTAATATGAAATTTATTGGAATTTGAATTGATATACAGTATTCTAAATACTGTAAAACAATATATAATTATTTATATTATATTTCATAATAGTGAAAAAAATATAGTTAATCTATATAATAGATGTTGCTTGTTCAATAATATTACATATTATTGTAAATTATATAGTATGTAATATTATTGAACAAATAGTATAATGCTATAATAATTATTATTATAAATCAAAATCTGGATCTGTATGATATCTAGCAGAATCTGAAATAATTGGTATCTGAGTATATTTTCCTCTACAGGTTTGAAATGTACAATATAAAATAATAAATAAAAAATATACACAAATAATATTTTCAAACATTATATAATACAAGCTTGTCGTAGACGGGATAAATCGCAAAAATATAGTACAGAAAGAGATAACCATACTAATTAGTAACGATTGTAGAGCATTAAATTTAACAAATTTATTAACCTCAATAATACTATCTGTTTTAATAAATAGTATGTATATAAAAATATAAATAATAGTATTAATATATGGAAATTTATGTAAAAAAGCTATAATTGGGTTAATAAAATTTAGTAATTTTAATAATACACTTGGATACAGTCTTACCATTGCTTTATAGAAATATATGCATATATCTAAAAAAGGTAATATATAAAATATAGTGGATAATAATTTAGAAATAAAAGATGTTTCTATTTTTATTTTTGAAGATATTGCTTCATAAAATAGGTAAGCAATGGTAATTACAATTAAAAAAATGGTTAAAATATTTAAAAAATCTTTGATTGTTGAAGTCATAACACAGTTATAAGTAAATTAATGAAATAGTCATATACACTTAATCTAGCAAGTCAATAGAAAATATTGTCCTAAATAATTTCCATATTATAGTTTTTATATAGTTTTATTTTTATTTTATATATATATCAACGATTAATCTAAAGATCTTTATTGAAACCGATAAATGATTTATTTTGATATATTTTAGCACATCATTGATTTGACCGGTTGATAAAGAACTTTAGACTGTTTCTAATTAGGACTATTATCCAAATATACGATCAAAAATTTTTTCAACTTTTAAACCTGAATCCATTGACTCTAGAGGATCTTTTCTTAATCTATGTCTTAAACATAAAGTCATAATTTTTTTGATATCTGATATTTCAACTTGAGTTTTGGATTCAAATGCTGCATAAGCTTTTGCTGCTCTATTAACAACAATATCTCCTCGTAAACCATCTACATTTAATTCAGAACAGATTTGAGAAATTTTTAATCTTAGCTCATAATCTATTGTAACTTTATTTAAATTATTTTGTGCTTTAATTATTTTTTCTTTTAGATTCTCTTGTTCTAATTGATACTGATCCATAAATTTAGTAGGATCTTGATCAAAATGATTTCTTTGTTCTACAATTTTTACTCTTAAATCAGGTTCTTTAACTGTTCTTATTTCAGCATGTAAACCAAATCGATCTAATAATTGAGGTCGTAATTCTCCTTCTTCAGGGTTACCAGAGCCTACTAGTACAAATTGAGCAGGATGTCGGATAGAAATACCTTCTCTTTCTACTGTATTGTAATAGTGAATAGTATATAAATATAATATTTCTATATAAAAGTTACATACAAAATTTATATTTAGGTAATTTTTGAGCAAAAAATAAGTATTTAACTATATGTAATCATATAGATTTTTCCATAAAATATCTAAGGTTATTTTAATTATATTACTAATATATAAAAAAATAATATAACATTGTATCATTAATAGTTTATGAGTTTTTATTTTTAAATGCTTTTCATTTTTTTAGAATTTATTCTTTTTTTTATATTTTTTAACGGATTGTACTAAACTTATGTTTAATTTATATTAAATAATCGTCTTATATATTCTATCTGTCATTATTATATAATAAGGTTTTGATTGTATGTAGAATCTAAGGATATTAACGAATTTTTTAATTGTATTGCATATTATTTATTTGTTTTTATGCATTTGATGTAATGATTAAACAATAGATATGACTGGTATATAAATCTAAATCTGATATCGTTTATCTTATTATATTCAATGAATATGAAAATATATACCAAATTTTTACATTTTCTATTGTAATTATAAATCAACCAATATACACTTAGTTGATAAAAGATGAAAAAGATTTTATAAGACAAATCGCACCCACCCTGATGCTGCAGAATCTAAAAGAATATCAACTAAATGATCATCTAATAAATTTACTTCATCAACATATAAAATACCTCTGTTAGCTTTTGCTAATAATCCTGGATCAAAAGTTTTAATACCTTCTATTAATGCTTTCTCCATATCGATAGTACCACAAACCCTATCTTCTGTAGCTCCTAAAGGTAAATCTACCATAGGAACTTTAATAAATTTAGTTTTGACAGAAATATTGTTTTCTATTTTTTCTTTAACATATGAACTCATTAATTCCATATTTGAAGGATGTGAATTAAACATATCATCCTCTACGACTTCTATCTCTGGCAATAAATCAATGATTGCTCTAATTGTGGTCGATTTGCCTGTTCCTCTGTCTCCCATAATCATCACGCCTCCTATCTTAGGATCGATGACATTTAAAATAAGAGCTAGTTTCATTTCTTCTTGACCTACAATTGCTGTAAATGGAAATACTGGTCGATCAACTTTTACTAAAGTATTCAAAATCACAAATGTTACAATCGTACTTATTAAATTTAAATAATTTCTGACAACTTATTATTACAAACGAGTCAGTCAAGATAAATAATAAAAATAATGATAAAAAATAATTTATCTACATATGGTCTTAGTTTTTTAATAAGAATAACCCACTGTTAACTGTATATAAAATATAGTTTTTTACAGGCTTTTATTTTTTAAATATTTATTGAAAAGTCATAACTTGTTTGTAGATGATTCTATAATTAGTTATGTAGAATACACAATGATATAATTACATAAAATTTTAAATTTTAACTCATCTAACCACTCCTTAGTTAATATTCAAAACTCAGTATCTTTTAAAATTTAAGCATTAGTTCAGTATTTTCTATTGTTGAGTTTCAAATAAAAAAGTTTTGTAATTTAATCGATTTTTTTTTTATTTGAATGATCTTTTTTCTATAATCAATATAAAATTTTTTTAAAATTACCAATAGCTATCCTGATTCGTAGATTTTTATATACTAGACAACTTAGACAACTAATTGTCTCATAATTGATTTTTTTTTTTCATTTCAATAAGATTACTTAAATATATAAATATTGTGATATATATTTTATTGTAGTTAACCTTATAATCAGATATTATAGTGATCTATGATTTAGCAGACAGTTATGACCACTCTTTTTTCATAAATAATATCTGATAAAATTTTAAATTTCTTATATTGTTGGAACTAAACGTTTGTAAGTTTTTTTATTGAATGATGAATCTTACATGATCTTGATTAAAAAAATAATACAAGATCTTTTTTAATTAAAAATTATTTTTTAATTTATTTATATTTACTTATGTATTTGAAAATATGCTAAATACTATGCTAAAAAGCAAATTAATAAATTACTTAGAAAGAATCAGTAGCATTCTTGGTTTAAACCCAAGAATGCTATAAATTAATTAAATATTAAATTAACTAAAATTATCTAAATAATAATTGTATACTAAAGTTGTATATATACTTTATCACAATATTATGAGATAATATTATTCATATAATGCATTGCCTAGTCTTAAAGCTAATACTGCTGCTGCCAATGCAATTATTAAAGCGATAAATATCTGCGAATCATTAATCATGTAGTTTACCTTTGGTCAATAATATAAAATATAGTAATATTTACTATACATTATATACGCAATAATTTCAATTTAATCTAGTAAAAATATAATGTGTAATTTGTTTTAGAGAAATAATGGCTTCAGATGAACCTAGTTTACGTAAACATGTTAAGGCTGCTTGAATGTATTCAAAAGCCATATCTTTAGCTTGCTGTATACCGTTACTTCTCTTTATTAAATGTAATGCCAATTCTAAATCACCTAATTGAGAAAATTCTCTATCTATTAAAGATATTAATTTAGGCTCTTCTATTAAGGCAAATAAAATAGGTGCTGTTAAATTACCATTTTTTAAATCTAGACCAACAGGTTTTCCAAGACTTTCTTCCGTACCAATAATATCTAATATGTCATCTATCATTTGAAAAGCTAAACCTAAATATTTACCATAATTATATGCATAGTTAGATAAATTTGGATCATCTATATTTAATAAATATGCACTTTTACAACTTGCAGCTATTAATGATGCAGTTTTGTAAAATGATTTTTCCATATAACTTTGCACATAAATATTATGATTAAAATAATTTGACCCCTGCTGTACTTCTCCTTCTGCAAAATCAATAATTACTTTTGAAATAGTTTTTCTTAAAACATAGATGTTAAATTACCATGAATAAAAAACATCTTTAATTGAAATCCGTAGTTAATAAGTTGAATTCATACGGCTTTAAGTTTTATGTCGCTCATAAATATTGTGAAATTAACTATATGAAAAAATCTATAATTATTAGTTTACGATTTGAAACCTTAAAGTAGTATGCAAGAGCTAATTTATTAAGTCCTTATCTATTGATACCATTAAAATTTCATCAAATTTTTCATGGATTGTAAGTATAAATTGAATTATTAGGAAGGAATATAAAAAAATTATAATTTGTTTTCGCATCTTTCTTATACATGGTTAGCTAAATTAAGAAGCAATTATTTAATGCAATAAAACAATCTATCTAAATTTTCGTACAATAACTTAGACTATTTAAAGATGATAATTATAATATAAAATTTGATTTAAAACTGTAAAGATTACATTTACTCGGATAATTTAAATTTTTAATTTATTTTTTGGTTTCATAAGAATAAGTATGTATTAATGATAAATAAATTATAAATGCATATAGGTATAAATTTTTTATGTTCAAAAATTTTATAATAAAATTTAAATTAATCTCAAATAATGAATTAATTATTATAGCAACTGCTTTAGAAGAAGATACAATGTTTATTTTGTAAATTATTTTATTCATATATCTCTATAAAAAACTGTCTTGACTATATAAAGTAAAAGTATTAATTTTTATGTAACAATTTATAGATATAGACTTATGTTAATTATTTATTAAGTTTGATAATTTATTATATGCATTTTACAATAAATTCGATAGAAAAAACTTTTTTTTCAGCTAAATTGTATACCAATCTCACACAACATGTAAATTATCTAAATTTGCTAAATACCAAGATGATTGTGCAAATAAAAAATCACCTGCTAAAACAGCGATTTTAGTATTAAAGGTATTGTGAACAGTTTTGAGACCTCTTCGTGTACTACAATCATCTAAAACATCATCATGTACTAAACTTGCAGTATGAATTATTTCTGTAATTTCTGCTAATCTTTTGTGATGATCTAAAATTTGATTGGAAGTGGCTTTCGCCATTAAGAGAATAATTGCAGGTCTTAAACGTTTGCCACCAGCATTAAACAAGTGTTCTGCTGCGGCATAGAGTACTGGATGCTGAGCTGTGACCATTGTTTTTAAATTTTTATCTAAAGTTTTGAGTTCGCTTTCAATTGTTGAAAATAATAAAGTTGTAGACGTTAAAATTAGCATATACCATTAAAAAGGATGTAATAAATTTTTATGTCATTATTATACCATTTTTTCTGTTAATTTATATTTATATTAAATTTTTATTAAATAATCAAAAATGAATATATAAAAATTTGTATATTTTAGATAAAGATTATTTAATATAAGTTTGATAAAATCTCTATAGTGTTTTTTAAGAAATATAATTTGTATAAAAGTAAAGCTGAGTTGTTCACTTTCTCATAGGTTTTCTATATATCAGCATTAATTTAGATTATACTTATTTGTCATAGAGAATTGTTTCTGTTCTTTTTTTACTGAAAGATTAGAGAGTTTACTAGGTTGACTATTTTTCGTCCACAAAATTGTAATAGAAAGAGAAATATTATCATGTTTCAGCTGTTTTGAAGATTAAAAAATCTTTGTTTCTTCTTATTTTGTAAGCTGATTGTTATATATAAATTATTATTTACTTGAAGTGCTAAGTGCTTGTTTTTGGGTTGATAGAGTTGATTTGTGTCAATAAATTTATAAATCTCTAGTATATTTTATTTGAAATGACAATTGATTAAAAAAAATATACATAAAATGTACTACAGATATTTGATGATGAATTTTATAACTTGTATAGATGTTACTAGGTATGATTTAGATTTTTACCGTATATAATTATTGTTACTTTAATGATTTTAATCACCTACTTTATTTTATATATAAGTGGATATTTTATATATTATAATACACTGCATATTTTATTGCTCTTAAATAAACTATAGATTATTTTTGTTTAAAATAGATGTGGCTCTTGAAATGGTATCATTACTGATATACTAAGAAGACAATTTATCATGTTTTTGTTATTTAAGTGTAATTAAAGCGAAGATAAAAATCTATTTATATTTATCAAGAGACTAAAATCTATTTTCAAAAAAGTTTTGACTTTCTTTCTACTTTTTTATCAATTGTAAAGAAAAGATATTAATGCGCTCTAAGTTTTTGAAATATTGTTGGTCATACTATGTTTGAGTAATAAATGAATAATCAATTCAATTTTTCGATTAATAATACGTTGCCTTAATTGATTCATCTCAAAACAGTTCAAATCCTTGAGATCAATAGATACATATAGAATTTTTATTGTATTAAGATGTATATTTGGTTAAACTTGAATTAATAAAATAATGTTAGTTTTTAACAATTAATTTAGTGGTACACTTATAGGTTTGTTATTTGTAATACTGATATATATGACATACTAGCTATTAATTAAAAATGAAATATATAAATACTAAATATTATTTTTGTTTATAAATTCTTTTAAAGAATAATCTGGGATGGTAGGATTCGAACCTACGAATAGCGGAGTCAAAGTCCGATGCCTTACCACTTGGCGACATCCCACTATTATCTATTATAAATCAAAATATATAACAATGTCAAGTAATAATAGCAAATGGGTGTATTAAGCAAAGTCTTTATAATATATAAGATATGATCTTGATGAGTAATACAATATAAATTTTATTTCTATTACTTAAATAGTATATAATTTTTATCTATAAAATATTATTTCAATAAGATTTTACTATATTTTTGCTTTTAAGGTCATAATGTATTACAGTTGTATTTCTATTTACGAATAGTGTATTATATTAATTAAAATATTTTAACTATCATATATTTGAAATATATTATAAACTTACATATTATAATTACAACAATGGCCAGTATTCAATTTATTATAGGAGTAAGATTTGTTCTCAAAGAATTTGTAACGGTTAAACAATATAATATTATTTTAAACATAGAATTTACATAATCAATTAATATCCATATGATAACTTATTATAGTGACTGTATACGCAAGAGAATAACATATAATTTGAGAAATAATAAAGATTTTTCTACGGTGAGTAGTAATTGTGACTTAAAGTAACTATAAATACTTATTATTTACAGGTATGTAGGTATCAATAGAATTCATTCTATAATATCAAAATTTATACTAATGTATCTATAATAACAATCTATATGTAACAACATTTCTTATATAGATTCTCCTGAAAGATACTTTCATTTTCAATATTTAAGTATCCATTTTTTAAAATTAATGAAGAAACTGTACCTAATGTTAGCTTAACTAGATCTCGAGATGGTAATACTGGTACGGCTATTTTTAGTTTTACAAACCCACAAGTATTTGATATTAATGCAAGTTCTCAAGGAGAAATATCTGGTATGTATTTATTAGATGAAGAAGGAGAATTAAGTACTCGTGATGTAAATGCTAAATTTATGTGTGCTTTATTATTAATACATTTTAGCTATGATTATTATGTATGATTATAGAGATAAAGAATGAATAGAAAAAAACATTAATTTGCATAAACAAAAGTTTAATCAAACAGTATATGTAATAGTTCATAAATTACATTGAATTCATTAATAATAAAGTCATGCTTTTTTATTTGTGAGATAATGATATTTATAAAATAAATAAATTTTAATTACTATAGATATTTATTAAGTTAGTTGACTAAGAGCAACTATATTGATTAGGAGTAGTTGTTATTATTTATAAACCAATATTAAGTATTAATAACAATACAGTTTATATGATAAGATTATTCATTAATCAATTTGTATGGGATTGTAAGATATAATAAAATTAAAAGGCATATAAACATTAATGTATATTTTTGACTTCATAAATACTTAGTATATAAAATTGATAATTATATTGCACAACAGCATGATAATAAATAATACTTAGATATTTGTCAATGGTAAACCTCAAATATTAGAAGCAATTTATATAATAAAAAATCCCGCAGAATGGGATCGATTCATGAGATTTATGGAACGTTATTCTAGAAAAAATGGTTTAACTTTTACTAAAGCTGTTTCTTAAGTTTAGTATTATATTTACTAAATTTCTCAATTTAATCACATTAACTATACTAAGTTTTATTTTTTATTATGCAAATTTCTTGGAATTGGCTCAAAACTTTTATTGATATTGATAATTATTTACCTGAAGACCTATTTAATAAATTAGTCATGGCTGGTTTTGGTATGATTTCTTTTTTATAATTTATCTTATAAATATAATATTTATTTGAAAGATTGTGTTCTATATACTTTTTATAAATTAAATAAAACAAATGAGAATTAAAAATTGTATGATTCATATTTTATAAACTTCACTGAAATGGTTTACATAATACATCAACCGTATAATTAATCAAGTAACTATGATAATGAAATGGGTTGTATCAATACGATATTAAAACGTTTATTACAATTTAAATCAAATGTTGAAATATATATAAAAATAAAAAATCTATATAAAATAATTTTTAAACATCATTATTGTACACTAAAGAGTTCACTAATAATGCCATTTTTTCTCAAGAAGCATAATATAAAAATTCACATGAATATGTTATTAAAATATGAAAAAAGTTATATTTTCTAAAATTATTTCTTAAGTTGCATATAGATAAACAATATTCGAAACTTTATAGTATGAGAAGAAATATTTTCTTTAGTTAAATAATTTTTTATGTTCCATCAGTAAAAAATTAGTTATTGATAAATATAGTATATCGTATAAGATTATCTATTCAATATATAGTTAGTATATTATTTTTTTAGATGATTATCTTTATTTAAAAGAGATATATTTGTTATAATTTGTATTAAATATTTTGTTTTTAAACATAAACAATGGATAATTTATATAAAGTTTACATGTATTGATAAATAATTATAATGCTAATATTTTGTATTGATAGCTGATTTAAAATACATTTATCATTCAGTTTTATCGAAGATAATTTATTATAAGATATAAAATAACATTCATTCTATCTATTATTTAAGACAAAATATTACAATGAATATAAATATGTAAAAAAGAAACTTGTAAATCAAAAACCTTGATATTAATAGTAAAGAATATTCTATAGACGATTTTTTGAGTAAAATATTGTTAATATTTTAATGATTTGTTTTCTTGAATCATTTTGGATGCATTTAATATATATTAATATTTTTCAAACATCACATCAGTGTGTATTAATTGTTATTCAATAAAACATGTACTCAAAGGAACTTTATAAAGTTAATGCTATACTTAAATTTTTAAAAGATTGATATAATAATATATCATATGTATCAATTTCTAGCAAATAGAAAATATTGAACAATGTAATATTTGTAATACAGAAGATATTATTTTTAATCTAGTAGCCACGGTAAATCGACCCGATATGTTTTATATACATGGTATTGCTAGAGAAATAGGGATACTAATAAATAAAAATATACGAAGCTATATACCAAGGAAAAAAAATATAGATTTTTTTACAAATTATGAATTTATAGATAATAATCATATATCAACGGCTTATATTGGAACATTTATTAAGAATTTTAAAATTCAAGATACTCCTGAATGGATAAGATGTAGGCTTGAAGCTTCTAATATTAATATTCAAAATAATATTTATGATATTTTAAATTATGTTTCATTAGAATATGGCCAACCTTTTTCAGTGATAGATTGGAACAAATTATATCAAAAAATACATTTACAACAATCGGATAATTATTCTTTTCAAATTAAAACAGGAGAAATTGATGATGAGTTTACTATAAATAATAACGAGAAGCATAGTTTATCAGCGAAAAACTGGATAGTTACTGTTAATAATTATCCTATATCAATTGCAGGTATTGCTAACAATGCTTGTTTAAATATTTCAAATTCTAGCACAACACTTTTTCTTGAAACAGCAGTTTTTAATCCAAATAAAATTGCACAATCATCCAGGTCTTCTCGTTTAAATACAGATAATTCCACTAGACAAATTCGAGGATGGGTTATATGTAGTTAAATTTCATGATTCAGATCTTAAGTAAAATAATGTATAAAAATATTAGAAAAAGCTTATTTAGTCACTAATAAAGTATGTAACTTCTCTACATATAAAAGATGTATATAATTTAACTCCATATATTTTTATAACATTTTAAATAAATACGAATTTATCGAAATCTATATTATACGATGTCTTTTATTTGTATCTCTATAAATAGGAATTATATATTATGTATTCTCTAACTGTTGTTTTATTAGAATTTTAAGCTAGTATAAAAAGCCATATGATAAAGTATAGTATCACATATGGATTAATCAGAAATAGATTGTGAGAGTTTAGCATGTATAAAATACAATATTTTATTGTACAAATTTATAATAAAATATGTTTGATAAAATTTATTTTGTACAATAATCATTGTTAAATCATTGTATAGTGTAAATAAAATATGATCAATTGATTATAATATCAAAATATATAATTTATATTTATTTACTATACCTGCAAATGCAGATGAATATTATCTTTTATCGAGACTAGCGATAATGCAGTTATATTATGTTGCTAGAGATTATATTAATTTGGTATGCTCAATAAAATACATTTCTTGTAAATTTTGATTTTTATATATACTATTGACTTTTTATATCCTCTATCGTATTATGTACAAAAAAAACTGTATAAAAATAAAAAAATATATATAGTTATACCTATAGATGCATTATTAATTATTATCTGAAGTGAATTATAAAATTCAAATTTCTGTTTTTTAATATTTAACATCAAATAGATATATAATAAAAAATCAATAACTAAATTCTACTTAACTATAGATCAAATGGAAAAATCTTATCACAGAGCTATTGAATTAATTGAAGATTTAAAAATAGGCACTGTTGAAAGTTATTTTAAGTATCATAATCCGAAGGTTAATGCAGACTGCATAGATATAGATTATAATTTTATTCATAAAGTACTAGGTCCAACAACTAATAATATCTTATCTTTATTAAATATCAAAGAATTATTAGAAAAAATTGGTTGTCAAGTCAACGTGCATAATAATCAATTAAAAATATACCCACCATCTTATCGTAGTAATGATTTAAAAACAGATATTGATATTATTGAAGAAATTGCTAGATTAAATGGTCTTGATCAATTTATTGATATACTCCCACAAATAAAAAGTACAAATATAAAATATAAAAGAGAATTTTTTATTCGTAGATTACAAACATATTGTAAAACTATTTTAGGTTTAACTGAAGTTATGAGTTATTCACTTGTTAAATCCAATAATTTAATACTTAAAAATCCGCTAAGTATAGAATGTAAGATTCGAATGTTCAAATATAAAAGAAACTTTTACTACTTATATATGCTAATCATTAATGTTTCTATTATGTTAAAATTAAAAACACACAGTCAAAAGTAATTTTAAAAATATCTAGATATATTTAATAATGCTATTTTTAAATAACAAGATCATAAAGTTTATCTATTTATATTGTCATCGATTTTAAGATATTAAGATTCATATAAGAAAAGCTAATTTTTTTATTTGCTTCTTAAAAAAGATTATATCACTTAATAAATGAAAATTTCATATGATTTTAGATGATCTTATATAGTTTTACCGTTATACGTTAACATTTTAATTAAATTCAATGTATTTCATCATGTTGTTTGTTTCATTAGATTAGTAATGAATTAATTATTCAATATTAAATTTTCAAATTTATAAATTTCTTTGTAATTTACTCATGTTGATCAACATGCAGGGAACTTATTAGCTTTATAACATTTACTTATTAAATACAAGCTTTTTAGAAAGATATAAATAATCTATTTTCTAATTATCTAGTTTAAGATCATCTTTATTACCGGGAATACTAAAAATATGTCAACATAATATTTCTCAAGATAATTATTCTTTAGAATGTTTTGAAATAGGTAATATATTTAAAAAAGATATTTCTAAACAAACACAAGAATTAGCTGGAATTATCACTGCGAAGTTTCAACGCTATGACTGGCAAAATTTTCAATCAAATATAACATGGTTTGAATTGAAAGGTTTATTGTCAGCTTTTTTTGAATATTTAAATATAGAAGTGGATTGGACTAAATATAATTATAATGAACAGTCTCCGATTTTACTTCACCCTAAGCGTAGCTCTATACTAATATTAGGTGATAAAATTTTAGGATATGTAGGAAAATTACACCCCCAAGTTTGTCAATCATATACTTTACCATTGGATATATATGTATTTACAATTAATATAGATATTTTATATCAAGCTCATTTAGAAAACCAAATAACTTCTACGACTTTTAAAGAATACTCAATTTATCCATCGATTACAAAAGATATTACAATGATTGTACCAATAAATTTACCATTTGCAACAATCATGGAAAAAATTCACATCATAGCGTTTAATCTAATTGAAAATATTGAATTAATTCAAGAATATATTAGTGATGAAATTCCAGAAAATTATCATAGTATTAGTATTAGATTGCATTATAGATCTAATACGAGAACTTTTCAATTATCAGAAATAGAGGAAATACAAACTAAAATAAAACTTTATTTACGAGATGAGTATGATATAATTTTTAAAGAACTATTAGTCGTAAACAATTGATGATATGATTTACTGTTTAATATATTTATAGATCATAGAAAAAATTTATCATATAATAAACAATAAAAAATAAAATGTATACATAACTATGCCATTATGAATAATAATTTTAACTATCCCTAATTTTTTTTCACCTTTAGGGATAGATTCATCAGTATAAGTTTATTATATCAAAATTCCTGTACTCAAATAAAAGATAGCATATTTTTTAAAATTGTATTATTATAGACTAGCTTTTAGATTATAATTAGCTTATAAAACTTGCTTTTAATTTTTATAATTAGTTAAATTTTTCTTAACATGAATGTTAAGTTACTATGAAAATAAACCTAAGTGATTAATTTAAGTTTTAATGGACTACGTTATATAAGGATTTATATGTATCTGAAAATGCTTTACTAGCTCTCAGTTTTACGAACTATCTTAAAAATCTTTGAAGGTAAAAAATAAGTGTGGCCATAGCTAAACCTTATATAATATTAGCCAAGAAAATCTACTTTAGAAATAATACCTCGAATAGGTTTATTTTTATGTTAAAAGGCTTATAAGATAGTAGAAAATACTGTTGACTATATGGTTAAATATTAGTGCGGAACCCATTTAGCTATAGCAAAAAAATTACTGAATACAAAAGAAACGAGAGTAAACATAATTCAGCCCTTTATGATTCAGCAGCCTTATTCAACCTGTCATATTAGGAGTGGGATGCTAGAATCTAGAATACGAGTTATTTGGATATTAGTTTAAATATAGTTGCATCTAAAAAAGAAGTATTTGTTCTTCAGCGAATTTACTTAATAACATGCTTTTGCGATTACAATATCGATAAATGTATTTAATAAGAAGAATATAAAGTTTACGTTATTGAAAACCAAGATTCAACACGAGAACAAGGTTGGCGAGTTGATTCTATTCAACATATTTTTGATTAGCATATATTATTTTCTAGTATAATATAGAAAAAAAAATATTAGTTGAAGGTGTAGAATTGATTAAAGTAATATTTAATGATCTAGTTGTAAAAAATAATATAAAAATTATATTAATTTTTTAATTAAATATTCGTCTCAAACGATTCTTATCATATTGATTGAAAAATTTAAAATGATACCACTTATCATATTTAAAGAATAGAACAGTAGAAGATGTATTCATAAAAATTTTTTGTTCAGATGCTTATTGTATTTGTTTTATTGGTCATATTACTCTAGAAACAAGTCAACATTATATTCATATATAAGTTTAAAGAGAAAAGAAGAGTTCCTCTGTAAATCTAAAGTTTTGGGTTTTCTTTGTGCTGAATTTATGAAAAATCATAAATTGAGGAACTCTATTAGTGAAATTGTATAAAGAGTAATATTATACTGATAGTGTTAGACCTCTACTTAGTTATAATTTGAATTATAAAAATTAAGATACAAAAAATTAAAAATTGTATAGTTATAGCTGGGATTTTTTATGAAAGAGAACGTTATTATGATAGAAATATTAATGCAGCTCTAAATTTTTTAAAATTAATTCTAGATTAAAGATATATATGATTCTGGAAGTATTTTGGAAACTGAGAGATTGATTGTTATGGAATCTTATTTTTTTTAAAGCTTTTATCCTTATCAGCTGGTGCAGTTAATCTTCACCATATATAATTAATTTGCAGATATAATATAAAAGAATAAGTTTCTATTTTTTAAAGATATACTTGATAAAGTCTTAGTCTCAAAAAATTTCTAAAAATTAAATAGATAATCATATATTGAATGTAAATCAAGTATAGAAAATTGAAGATTGTATTTCTAAATTGTTTACATAAATCATTAATCTAATTCACTAATGAACAAGTTAATATATATACCATATATTACATTACTTTAATTTATATATATTTTTAATAATATGAACTTAATTCAATATAAATCACAAAACATATGTTATGAAAAACTCTTTGCTATTTTGCTTGTAAATATGAAATATAAAATTAGACAACCTTCGAATCTTAATAGATACGAACAAAATCTAGAAAACTGTATGATTTTTTCACTCCATGAGAAACAGATATTTATATTTATACTCTTTACTAACTTAGAAAGTTTAGTCTATGATATAATAAAATATAAAATTAATCCTATTCAAATACAAACTATATCACCAGTATTAATTTTTAACCTGTTTTATAAATCATTACATGTCGCTATATATAAAAATTATAATCTAATAAATTCTTTTAATACTACTCTTACAGATTATAAACAAATTGAACATTATATATTTAAAAAATACTTATTTTTTGAAATTATCTATTGTTATTTATCTGCTATATTAACCAACTCACTATATTTATATAGATTTAAATTACATGAAAAAATATCTTTATTTTATTTAACAACTGAAATTATTCTGAATGATTTATTAATAAATTTATTATCTTTGCTTATAAATTCATCGATACCATATAAATATAGTTTTATGTATAAACAAAAAATTGATCCATTTTTTTCTAATTCTTCACTGTATTCTAATAGATTAATTTCTAACAAAAAAAATAATTTGTTTTTACAATTCTGTATTGATTATTATGTTATTGAACCTCAACAAATATATGAAAATAGATATATGTTTTATGTTACACGGTTAAATAGTTTATGTTGTAAAAATACTATCATGCGTCGTAATTCTGAAATAAATTTATTGCGATTGAGTCAACTCATCGTAACATATTCATTAGAATTGCAAGATTTACTTATTCCTAAGATACAGACTTTTTTATATGTACTCTTGACAGTTCCTTTAGTAACTATTTATTTATTGATTATCAAACAAATAAGTTTAATTGTCAAAAATATATCGGATAAATCTAGTAATCATAGATAAAAAAATATATGGTTCTCAAAATTTTTTAGTTAAAGTGTGATAATTATATCATACGGCACGAATAAAGCTTTAATAAATCTATTTATTACTCAACTATGCCTCTTTAGGTCTAGAATAATTTGAAAACCAATATTGTTTTAATGAATTATTTTATGTTTCTTTGAAAGTTTATAGATCCATAATATATTAATAACTAATAAAAATCAAGATTTTTTTAATTGAACTCATTATTAAATTTTAAGAGATAATTTTATGATATATGTAAAAAACTAGCAAGAATTGTTATAATACATATAGATAAATTTGTTCATTAAATAATTTACAATGGTTGTGCGATTCGTTTATAAATAATAATACTACTATATTGAATCAAAACAGTGATAGTATAATTTTTATGCTGCCATTTTATTTGCTATAACTTAATTGAATTGAGACATAACATATTTTAGAGTATCTTAGGTTATTCAATAATTATATATATAATTTAATTCTAAATTTTTTAAAATATAAATTATTGTGTTAATAAACATAGATACTCAATTTAGAAAGGATATATCTTATATAAGCAATTAAAATATTCAAAAATATCACATTTTAGTTTATGATTTTATTAGTAATTTCTAATTGTTTTGTAATATTAAAATAATTTCGCAAAAATGCTGTCTTTATACGTTAATAATGATAAAATCTCAATTTAGTAAGTAAATTAAAATATATAATTTATATGTTTTTAAAGTTGTTATTCTGATTCAAGCAGTTTTTTATTTATAATACGAAAATATTCATTAATAGAAATGTATCATCATATTATCATTAATAGTGTAATAATCTATAATCTAGTTTACTTATGAATGCATAAAAACGTGTAATTACTAATAGCTATTAAATATATAATATAATTACAGGAGATATCAAAGTATATATTATAATCTTTATTATAAGGCATATCTATAAATTTCTTTTTTAAATTATCATAGAAAAAAATAAAAGTAAAAAAACATTAACATCTAATTACTTACAACTCAAATATTATTATGATTTATATTCAGCGAAATATATTCTTATGATATTAAATATAAAATAAATTATATTCATATGCATGAGAATATAGTTAAAAACAGCTGATGGATTAATTGTTAAAGGGCACCTTATGATACAATACTTGTTAAATTTATTTTTGAATTGGCTATATCTTTAGTAGCAAGTTATTTTTATATGTAAATATAATTTGCTAACATATCAAGAAATAAAGTTTATCGGTATATAAATAGACTTTTGATTTATAAATAAAAATTTAACAAATATATTAAATTCCATTTCATCTATATATTAGGAAATAATATGAATCTGTATAATCTATAATGATGATTTAAGATAAATTATTTTTTTATAATAAAAAATTTAAAAAGTTAAAAAAAACTCTAAAATGATCAATATAGAACAAGCCATAAAAAAAAAGTTTTACATGTGGTTTAAGAAAAACGTTTTTTAGAATAGAATGTTCAATTATTACTTACATTTCTTGAATACAATTTTTTTTATAACATAATTACATCATTGTATATTTTTTGTAACTCTTAAACTAGAATACTATTACCAATGGAGGTATATAAACATCTTATGAACTTTACACTTTTATTAAATAAATTACCTGAAATCTATACAATCTTTAAACCTTTAATTGATATTTTACCAGTTGTGCCAGTATTCTTTTTGTTATTAGCTTTTGTATGGCAAGCTGCAGTAGGTTTTAGATAAATACACATTAGGTACATTGATTTATTTTATTTTCATGATATAAAATTTTAATCATAAAACTTGTAGAATAAAAATAAGACTAATATGATATAATGTTTTATTATTATATTTTTATTCTACAAGTTTTATGATTAAAACTAAATATTTAGCTATGGATTTTATTTGTTCTTTATGTACTGATGGTTTATTTCTTTTTTTATTATTTTATAATAGGTGGTTATAATTTGAGATTGATTAAACTATACAAATATATTGAAAGAGAGTTAAAATTATAACATTTTTTTACTTTATAATTAAGCAGGTATAACGGGACTGACGGGGATCGAACCCGCAACTTCCGCCGTGACAGGGCGGTGCTCTAACCAATTGAACTACAATCCCTAAAACATAATAATATTATAATATATTTTATGAAAAATTTCTCAAATGTAGTACAAGGAAATTTAAAGGGTAATGAACTATAAGAACTTCTGATTTTATACTTACTCCTAAGTATAAATATAATGTTGAACGGTGCTTAAATTAAGATTTTTAATAGAACAAAGAAAACAAGAATCTGTTTCAGAAGTTTTTTCTAAAATATTTTTATCCATATATTTCATATTTTCAATATTTTTAGCTGATATCATTTTGAAGTTTTTAATTAATTTTATAAGAAAAACTTCTCGAGAATACCTAATTTAAAAGTGTTGATCATATGGATCAAATTTTATCTCAATAAATTTTATTTGATGTTTTATAACTATATTATCAAACATGATTGTAATATCTTTTCATTACCAAGTTATGTGAATCTGTGCAATCATTTTTTTCTATTGGTTTAGATCAAACTATGGATATAAAAGTGCTATCTTTAAATACTTTGTTTAGTATTTTTGGGTTAAAAGTCCACTAATAGATTAGGTTGGTTTTTATCCTTTGTATAATTTTGTAAATAATCTAATAAGACTATCTGAAATATAAGTTCTATTACTATTTTCCTAAATAACATCATTAATTTAAGAAATATAAATCGATTTATGTTTGCAATTTATATTGTGACAGCCATTATGGGATATATACCAATATATTGTTTAAGATTTCAAAAATTTTTTTTCTTTTTTTTAATCTTAAATTTTCGAAATTTTTATTTGTCTAATATTCAACTTATGAATTTAAATCCGAGCTTTTGTAATAGGTAAAGTATAAGTTTTTTTGGAGATGATTCTATAATATAAATGTAGATTCTTATAAAGAGAAGAGACTAATTAAATTTTTGATATTTGTCTATTATTAATCTTGCTTTATTATAACGTCATCTATTCTTGTTGATTCTACAATATCTTAATCCTTTTAGGTATAATTTGGTTAAGTAATGTCAATTTAGTAGGTTTAGTTTTAGTTGAAAAAAATCTTAAAATTAATGATTGAGTCTAGAATTATGGGGTGGGGTGGGAGAGAGTTTTGCTGAAGAAAATTTTTAGTGTTTTTTTAGTAATTTTATTGAGATCTTTATAGCTAATTAGTTTTTCTAAAAACTTTCTTATCTAGGTTAATGAAATAAGTAATATTGGATGCCTATTATATTTTCTTTTAATTATAATATCATTTTTTAATTGAGAGTCTAAGGTAGGTTTACTATGATAATCTTATATACTTTGCTATAATTACTATAATTAACAAACTTGTTTTATTGTTTTAAATACTGAATTATAAGTAGTGATGTTTAGAACTAGTTTAAGGTAATTATCAAATTTTATACTACGTAGTCAAGTCAGATTTAATTGAAGTAAACAATCTTTTTATAAAAAAATTTTCAAAAAAGTAGAATTATTTAATAAATTAATTAAATATTCTAATCTATATTTTCTCATTTTATGGAACTAATATATTTTTGTGTATTTATAAATGTTGTATTGTGTAGTATAGTTTTGATTCTTGATTACGACATTTTAGATTTAATTCCGTTTTATGTTTGTTTTTTAAATTTTTATAATGTTAAATATTGTATGAATATCAACTTTTATTTATACAATATTTAACATTATTTAGTAATAGTATTCTGAACTGTGTTACCATAGTTTTGCTGTTTATAAGAGTTATGTGGTAACATTAAGATATTATCATATGCAAAAATAAAACATGCTGTATATAAATTTTTACATAAATATAAGTAATCTCTATAATCAATCCATCTTTCTTTTATATTATTAATATTGTCATTAATGACTCCTGTATATGGACTTCTCAATAACAAGGGTATATAATTTTTAGTATTATGAGCATGATAGTGCTTTTTTAAAATATATGTTTTAACATAATCTTTTGTACAAATAAATGACCATAAATTTTTCTGTTCGTATAAAAAATATTTGTTTTTTATCCATTTTTTATTTTTGTTTGCATGTCTTTTTGATGCCCAACTCCACAATAATGATAACAAGTGATAATCATATTTTATAAATATAGTGTTTTGTATAAAAGGACTGTAGTAATAATACCAGTTATCAATAATAGGATTTACTTTTAAAATTAAATTTTTTTGTTTAACACTAATATTTACTTTTAAAATTTTCTCTATAATATAAAAATGTCTTCTTAAATGGTATTTAGTAGGTAAAAAAAACGTATGAATTGTATATTTTACTTTACTTAATCTAAAACTTTTATAGATATTAAAACCTAATAAATGCCAATATGTTTGAATCATTCTATTTTTATCTATAAAGAGGGTATTAGATTGTATTGAAAAAGGAATAAATGTAAATCCTCTAAATCTTAACCATTTATCTAAATCCCAGTTTAAATTATTGATAGGTTGTAATGTATTATAAAAGAAAATAATTAAATCATCATATCGATAAATCGGACTTATTATTTGAGCTTTTTGTATAATTGTTTTAAAGTTATCTTTTAAACTTAGCTGGAATTGTGTAATTAACTATATTATTTATTAGTCCATATAGTCTCTATAATTAACAATCAATATAAATCTGAAATGTTATAATTTAGATAAAAAGACTGGGTTACACTTTCCATAAAATCTATATAAAAAATCTTAATTTTAAATAGATTCTAGACTGAAAAAGTTGTTTCTATAATTGACTTGTACCTTTTTGAATAGTATTGGATATTTATTTAATGTTTTATATTGTTGATAATTATAACATAGAAATCTTATTTATTTATCTTATTAAGCAGCAAAAAATTAAAAGGGTATTGCTTAGAGTTTAGTAAGTTTATAGTGTTGATTGCAATTGATAAAGATTTTTTAAAAAAAATGTTCAAAAAAAGTGTTTTTGTTCAGAATTGCTTTTATTTATTGATGATATTATTTTTGTTATAAACAGAGATCCTGTTGATTTTAGTGAAATGCTTCTAATCTTGTTAAAATTTGCATCTAAAACCAATTAAAAAATTTATAATTGGTCTATACTAAGGCTAGTATACACATTTAGGTTTGTTTGATAATAAGAAATCATTTTCTCAACTACATACAAAAACTCGTAAAAGAGTGAATAATAAGTGTATTTTTATAAGTTAAAAAGTTTATATAAATTTGTATTAAATTACAATATATGTAAGCAGTTGAGACTATTTTTAAATTTGCAATTGAATCAATCAGATGTGCAATCTATAAATTTTTATAGTTTCCATTTGGAAATTTGTTATAATTAAAACAAAAAACATTGTTTTTTTAAAATGATGAACTTGTAATTTTAATTTTTTTAATATTGCCAAACCTTACTTATACATGTAACATATAATTCGAATCCATAAAAAATAATATTAATCATTATAGGAATAATTGGATCACTTTGAGAATATTGACATTTTTTTATCCATTTTTTATCTTGAGTTAAAAATAAAATATTATTAATATGGTCATTTTGGATCCAATACTTAATTATTGTATTTATATGAAGTAACGGATTAATTTGACATAATAAATATTGTTTTTGAAATCCTCCTAAACATTTTTGAATATTTCCACATAAAAACCATTTATTTTTTATATATTCTTTTTTAATCGCATGCATAAAACTATGACTAGATTTAAATGGTCTGCACATAAAAATTTTAAAAGATTGATGTTATTAATACATTTAAATATATAATTTAGAATTAATATACATCCTTAATTCAAATCTATATATAAAACTGTCTCTTATATAGATCTTAATTGTTATATAGCTTATACTCTGTAATATAATATGCTAAATGATTTGAGATATATGATAATATAATATAAATCATATTAATAATACGAAATTTATTTTGTTAACATAACAAGTGTATATGCAAAAAATAAATATGAAATCTCAATATTTAAGAAGCTATTTTTTGTTGATTATTGTACAGATATAAATTAAATGAAAATCTAACAATAAAATGATTTTTAAAAAAGTCATGATTTATACAATTATACATCATAATGCACAAATTTATGAACTATGAATATATTTATCAATGAGTATAATATTAAATTATAACATAAATAGCATAAATTTTTTACGAATTTAAAATTAAAATATATAGTAGAAAATTCAAATAATGTTTATCTCATACAGAGTTTATATTTTTTAAAAGATGAATATTTTAGTAAGTATTTATGACTCTATTAATCTATGTATTATCTATAGAATATTGGACAATGAAAGATGACAAGTGCTTTAGTTTCATTATCGATGAGATTGTGGAAAAAGCTTAGTATTTATAATTTATGTGAAGACATTTTCTTTATTTATATAAAGTTTGTATTAAAATAATGATTAAATAAAGAGATACAATAGAACGTATGTTTTAGAATATTATTTATATAGTATAAAATTGTTTGCTTATATCTAAAAATATTTTTTATATTTATGAAGTAGATTTTGCATTATTAAATACTCTATTATTTATTTATACTATGTTAGCAAAAAGATCAAAATAATTTAAATGCAGATACTTTCATTGGTAAATATGATACTTTGTTACAATAAATCGTTTATATTACAATATCTAATATTTAATTTAATGTGATTTTTATGTTAAAATACAAAGTTATTATGATATGATTAATCAAACTATCAATTTATTTTTAACAAATTATCTTTTTAATACTTGAAATTTATGGATTCATTCTTTGGAATTTATTAACAAATCACACATTGTTTTCATATTTTGCTTCCCACATAGGCTCTAAAAGGAATAATATTACAAGTTGTTTAGCTTTTTCTTGAATACTTGCTAAAAACATCATTTCTAAATTGATATGATTAGATTTGAGTGGAATACTATATTTAATAGAAAGGTCGAGTTTATTGGCAATTTTCCAATGTCCTAGTGTACTTAATCGATATTGTTCTATATTGATTTTATTTTGGGAAAATATTAAATTTTTATTTGCAATATAAATGGCAAAAAAACGTAAAGAAATATTATTTATCATATATTTCTGTAATTTAACCACTCTATTTTTTGATCCTTCCGTTTTAATAATGGCAAAAATTTTACACTGTAATTGAAAGATTTTATAGTGTAATAAGCCTAAGTTAACAAATTTCCAATTATAATTCATTATTTTTTGTTGTATTTATTTAATTTACAAAATACTATCAATAATAAAGTGGTTAATTTTATTATTGAAATAAAATGTTCTTAAAAATGGCCCCATTTGTTTTAGTAATATGGAAAATATCCATAAGATATTTTTACAAATATAATTTTATAATGTAGTATTAAAACATCTTGTGATAAGTTAAATTTAATTATATCGTTGTGATAACTTATGGATTATATTATAAGTATTTATCAAATAAATAGAAAATATCTTTTTTGTATACATTAGGGAAATTAGTCACTATGCTATAAATTGATATTTAAGATTAGAGTTAATATTGAATAATTTATTATGATTGTTTAGATTAAGTTTATATAAAATGTCTATAATTTATAAATATATCTAGTAAATTATATTAAGAATTTATATTTTATCGAGTCATCGTAATACTATTTATTTATATTTTTGTTGTTGTAAATAAAATAAAAAAGGTTATATGACTATGACTCGATAAATTAATTAACTGTTGTCAACAATAAATAAAAATTCATATAATATATCTTATACAGTTATAAAAATATACAAACGTATTCTATAAAAGTTGATGGATGAAATCAAAAAGATTCAATTTGAACTCTTGTAATCAATCTTCTAAAGCCTCTTTTGGATCGAGCTTGTTTTTTAGGTTTATCTTTATACACTATTACTTTTTTATCTTTAAAATGACGTAAAAGAGTGCCTTCTATTGTTATATTTTTGATGCATGGATAACCAATATTTAATTGTCCATCTTTATTCACTAGCAGTACTTTATTAAAAGTAATTTTATCGCCAGGTTCTAAAGGAATATGATCTAGATCATAAAATTTTCCTGGTTCAACCCAAAACTGTTTTCCTCCTGCTTCAATAATTGCATAACTCATATTTTATACATAAATTTTATACAAAGAGTTGAAAAATAATATATGTAGCTCAATTTATCTCTCCTTAAAATCGATATCAGATTTATCCAAGTCATATGATTTATACACCTTGATATGTATTCCTATTGATGGGCATGAACTTTTCTGGTCATACAACGAGTATTGAGATGAATGTAGAAAATATTGAATTGATAGTGAGAGAATTGTTTTCTCAAAATATAATAGTTATGATTTTAGTATTTATTTTATAAATGTTGTAATTAATAATTCTACTAGTATAAATTTATATAGCGTTTATAGAGATTTATAAAAAATATAATATATTATATTTGGGTTACAATAGTGACACAAAGCCTATATAGTTGTTATCAATTTAAAAATTTATCAGTGTATGATTATGCTATACTGGTTAACACATAAAAGTCTTGGGTAACTGTAATGATAATTATATGGAAAATCTTTAACTATATATTTGTAAATAGCATTTATTTTATAGAATCAATTTGATTTATATACCTTGGATTTTATTATATAACTATTCAATGTATATATTTTTTTACTTTGTAACTATCTTGTTTATTGTGTTATTGTAAACTGAATCGAACACAATCTAAACATTTATGTGATTAATGACATTGCATAATAAATAATTGTATATAGTTTGTATTAATTATTTATTGTAATATATTATTACATAGCTTATTAATGAATTCAAATATTTAATAAATTAATATTTATAATATTAATTGTAAATCTCTTTAAAAGTTAGTTTACATTTTTCTTAAACAATATATAGTAATTATATATTTTATATCAATAATGCTGAATATGGGTATAACTAATCCTTGAAACCATCCTTCGATAAAAAATAATCTTTATCAAATTTTGGTTTACTTTTTCTTAGAATATTATAGGTCCGTTTACATCAGCATCGATTAGAATATTGTTTTTTGTTCGATATAACTCTATGAATTCTTTTGCCTGAGAAAGTAAATTTTTCAGCAGTTTGATGCTCTTTGGGTATAAAATCGTTATCTAAAAAACTAACTTTAGATCTGTAAGGTTTTGATATAAAGATATATTGTATATTATATTAGATTAAGTTATATTCACCTGGATTAATCAACTGACACAATGGAATATGACAAATTATTTGGTTATTTCTTTTGCCAAGATTAATTTTACAATTCACCTTTATAAGGTTTTCGAATAATTTTATAGGAATTTTTATGCTTTATAAAATCTTTTATAGTATGAAAACTGGTTTTATGTAAATAATCATTTACTTTACATTTTTGTTTTTCTGTAAAACGATTCAGTTTTTTTGATTTAAATAATTGATTTTATATTTGCTATTTTGTGGATTTTTAATAGTTAGTCTCTTAAAAATTTTCTTTTGTTGTATAGATAGGATTTTATTTGTAAATTGATTAATTGATTTTAATTTTTCCCCTGAAATAATGATGGGCCGATTTATATTACTTACAGAAGTGGCTAAATTATCTATACTTAAATCAATAGCTAACGTATTGTTGGAGGATAAAACTTGTTTTTTGATACTGTTATTTTCATAGATGTAATAGGATACAAATTTTTTTTTACATACTAAATGAATTTTTTTAATATTTTTATCTAAAAATGATTGTAGAGATTTATATTGAATGTCTTTTGATCTGTGTACTTGATTTTGTGTAATCTTATTTTTACTATTCGGGATAATTAAATAAAATTAACCTTTTTTATCCAAATATTTAGCTGGTCTTGGAAGATCTTTAAAGGATTCTGGGTTCTTTTTGTATATTTTAATTAGTTGAAAAAAAGATTTATAATTGTTATCTAACTTTTTTAAACATTGTTGTGCCCATTCAGCTTTAGCAATGAGTTTATAATTAACTTGATTTTCTAAAGTAATTATATTTTTTGTCCATTTATCCATTTCATTATAAGATAACTTTTTGATGATTTTTATAATACGAATTAATGATGTATAATGCTTGGTTATAAAGATTTTTTCCATTATGTGAAAACTATTGCAATTGCTCAAAATTATGTTGAGATAAATTGTGCACTTTAGCTTTAATAGTTGTAAACATTTAAGATGAAAATTGTAAAAAACAGTTTTTATCTATATATATACAATACATTTTTAAATATATTTCAACCTTTAGAATTCTAAAATACTTGTTTAATTTTTTTTTCGTTTGCTATAAAATTTCATAGAAAAAACAATGAATGAGAGTAACTATTTCGTTGATAATTTCTTTTTCATCTGTAAGAGGATCGAGAAAATCATTAATGACAATAATTTCATCTCCTAACTTACTAAATAGATATTGGAATAAACCGAAACCAACTCTACTTAAACGATCTTTTTGATAAATATAAATATTTTCAATTTCATAATAAAAATTTTTTCTTTTTTCACATGAAACACCGCTTGCAACGTCTTTAAAAGTATAATGCAAAGGAATGCTTTGTTGATTACAATAATCAATTTTTAAATTTTTTTCATCATTGTTCTTTTTTGATGTAGATACTTTAGCATAAATACAATTTTTACGGTTTTTTAATAATCTTATATATTGGAATTTTGATTATATGTATATCTACTGTTAGGCAAAACCTTATCCTCTAAAATCATGCTTTTGTTTACTAGATTGGTTAATCTAACCTCTCTAATTTCTGTTAATTATAATACTTCTTTAGCTTTCATAATATTTTTTAATGAAACTTTATACTATAATCTTTTTTTATAAAGTAGCAGCTTTCGTAAAATCTACAAAGAGTTTTCGAACTGTAGAAATGTAATTTTAATCAACTGAATATTGATTGAGATTATTAATATAATGTAAATTTGGACTAACTTTTTTTATGGTTTAAGATATCATAAAAAAAGTTAGTCCAAATTTACATTATACCAAATTGACTTTGAATATAAAATTATTAGTTAGTATTAGCTAAGAGCAGCAATAACTCTGTCAAAATAGCTTGCAGTTTCAGAAGCTAAAGAAGAACAGTCACCACTAGTGATTGTTAATTTTTTCTCAGTAGCTTTGTTGTTTACAAAAGCAACAGATGATGCTTTCATAATTCCAACTGCTCTAATTGTAGAATCAGTTGGTACACCTAAAGCTGCATAAGTTTCTTTTAAACCACTAATACATCTTTCGTCTAATACAGAAGAATCTCCAGCTAATAATGCATAAGAGATATAACGGATAATAATTTCCGCGTCACGTAAGCATGCTGCCATGCGACGATTAGTATAACAGTTACCACCAGAAGCGATTAAGCTTGGGTTTTCACAAATCATACCTGATACTGCATCAGATACAAGACAGCTTGCGTTAGATACGATTGAGTTTACAGCATCTAAACGTTTGTTTCCATCTTTGATAAAGCTTCTTAAAGAATCTAAATCTGTACCAGATACGTAAGTAGTTTTTGTGTCAGAGTTAACTATTACTTTAGAAAATGCATCAAGCATGAAAGGCTCCTTACTTTAAAGGGTATTATTGTTTAAGCATAATTTTATATTTGCTGGTCTATGAGTATTGATTTAAATTATAACTTTTTTTTGTCTAATAATCTAATTTTATACTTTATTAAATTTGATTTATGTACATATTTAAAACGTTATTAAATATTTTTTATTTATGTTTAAAGTATTAATTTGATATAGTTTATGTAATTTTAACTATCAAAAAATAGGAATATGAATATTATTTAATTTGCTTGAAAAAATTCGAGACTTTTTTTTCACACTAAAATATGGTATACTAGAATTAGCGAAAAATTTTTTGTAAGTATAAAATTATAAAAATAATAAAATTTATTCTAGATTTCTTCTGTACATCGTTATAAAGAAAGATGTAGAAAAAGTCATTTAAATACCACTAGATTTCAAATTATAGAGATAATAAAATAGAAATATAATCTATTTTAACCAACTATTTATCAATATAAATATTTGTGCGCTTATATTATAAATAATGTATAATATTAATTTTAATTTACAAAGTTATAGCTATACCATCTATTCAAATTCAAGGAGATATATAACAATGCTAGATGCATTCGCAAAAGTTGTTGCTCAGGCTGACGCTCGAGGAGAATTTTTAAGTAATACACAACTTGATGGTTTATCTGCAATGGTAGCAGAAGCAAACAAACGTTTTGATGTTGTTAATGCAATCAACTCAAATGCTTCTGTAATCGTAACAAGTGCTGCTAGAGCATTATTTGCTGAGCAACCTCAATTAATTCAACCAGGTGGAAACGCTTATACAAACCGTAGAATGGCAGCATGTCTACGTGATATGGAAATCATTTTACGTTATGTAAGTTATGCTATGATCGCTGGTGATTCAAGCGTATTAGATGACAGATGCTTAAATGGTTTAAAAGAAACTTATGCAGCTTTAGGTGTACCTGCAAGTTCAGTAGCTGCAGGTATTCAAAAAATGAAAGAAGCTGGTGTATCACTAGCTAACGATACTAGCAATGTAACTGTAGGTGACTGTAGTTCTTTAATTGCTGAATTATCTAGTTATTTTGATCGCGCTGCTGCATCAATTGCTTAATCTATTAGATTAATTTTAAGCTTAAAGTTTACTAACCATTCATTTTTTTTATTTTTCTAAAATTTATATAGGTGATTTTCAAATGAAGACTCCGATTACTGACGCAATTGCAGCTGCAGATAGCCAAGGTCGTTTTTTAAGTAATACTGAATTACAATCAATTAATGGTCGTTACCAAAGAGCTTCTGCAAGTTTATCTGCAGCAAAATCTTTAACTAATGATGCTCAAAGATTAATTGCAAGCGCAGCTCAAGCAGTATATACAAAGTTTCCTTACACAACACAAATGCCAGGAACTACGTACGCTTCAAGTGCAGTAGGAAAAGCAAAATGTGCACGTGATATTGGTTACTACTTACGTATGGTAACTTATTGTTTAGTTGTTGGTGGTACTGGACCAATGGATGAATACTTAGTTGCAGGTTTAGAAGAAATTAACCGTAGTTTTGATTTATCTCCTAGCTGGTACGTTGAAGCATTATCTTATATTAAAGCTAATCATGGTCTTAAAGGACAATCTGCAACAGAAGCAAATTCTTATTTAGATTATGCTATTAATGCTTTAAGCTAAAACTTTAATTGTTAACTATAACATTTTGTTGTAATAGTTTTAAATAAAGTATTAAATAATATTAAATATTGTATTAATTATTTCATATGTTAATACAATATTTAAAACTTTTCGATAAACTCTTGATCTTGTATAAAAAAAAATAAAAAAGAGTAATCTGAGATATAGAGTCTCCTTTTTGATTAATCAATTAAGAACTGATTTCCACAAATAAAATAAAAAAATGTAGATACTATTTAATCATATTAAAAAAATTTTTAAAACAAGGTTAAAAATTGTTTTTATTTTGATATAGTAATAAAAAAACTATTGCATTAAATTATAACTCTAAAAAATTGACTAGAAATGTTTAATTGAAAAAAAATTTTCTTTCTGTTATTAAATATTGTTGTTAATTATAAGTTTCAAAATTTTTATGTTTATCAAAAAGATTTTTTAAAAAGACTAATTTTAGGTTCATTGCCAGACGTATTTAATAAGTTTTAAACTATAACTGTTATGTTTAACAATTTTTTTGAGATGCCAATGTAAATAAAAAAAAATAATTAATGAAAAAGTTTCTTTAAACTATTATTTTTCTATAAAATTTTATATTTATAAAAAACAAAGGAAATAAGTATTTAGAATTTTTTAATTTAAAAAAATAAAGTAAAATATTTTGTAATATAGAAAAATAATTTATTGAATCGTATGTTAAAAACGATTAAAGTTAAAGTTTGTGATTTATCTAAGTAGAACTTTAATAAGTAGAATAATTTGTTCATAATCACAAAAACTGTTATATTTAAGCGTTATTATTAATTAATTAACATCATCAAGAATATCAAATATATTTGAACTATTATGAGATGGACAAATTGATTTAAAAAGTCGTTCATTTAGAAAAAAAATTAATTATCTACTGATTGATAAACTTGTATTTGCTTGATAATGTTAGAACTAAGTGCAGAAAACTTATAAAAATTTTTAAGTGATGTTAATGAGAAATATAAACAAAATCCTTAAATATTTTATAGCTTAGCGTGTTTTTCTAACTAACTAAAAAATAATAGATATTTTTTTTTCATCATTCAAAGCTAAAAAAATTAAATATATAGATTTAGTATATAAAAAAGTGATTTTGTATCTTGGTATTTTTATGAAAAAGAAAAATTAAAACCTATTAATTAGTTTATTGAATAGTAAACTATGTAACAAGAAAAATTAGCTAGATAGTAAAAAAATAAAGAACTAGATAACAAATATCAAGAATTTACTTTTGAAAAATAAGTTAGTTTTTGGATTAATAAAGACATAAAGTAAATTATTATAGACATAAAATATCTTTTTATCTTATAAAATTGTGTCTTAGAAATCAAATATATAAGATTATTTTTATAAATTTTACTAATATGAATCATAATATTATAACAGTAAATAGTTCACAGGTTTAACAATAGAACTTTTTTGCGTTTATATTTAAACTAAAGTTTATGATATAACATAGATATAATTATGTATGTTATATCATCAAGAGGAATTATTATTATTTAATCGTATGAAAGAGTTATTCGCATACTAGAGGATATTTTGTAATTCTGTATATAATTTAATTATTTAAAATTGGAGAATTAAATGGCAACATATAAAGTAAGAGTATTATGTGAAGAGAAAGGAATAGATACTACTTTTGACTGTCCAGATGATGCATACATTTTAGATGTAGCTGAAGAGTTAGGACTTGATCTACCTTATTCTTGCCGAGCTGGTGCTTGCTCAACGTGTGCTGGATTAGTATCTGAAGGGTCAGTAGACCAATCAGATCAATCTTTTTTAGATGATGATCAAATTAGTAGCGGTTATGTTCTAACTTGTGTAGCATACCCCACATCTGATTGTACTATTTTAACACATCAAGAAGAATCAATGTATTAGTTTTAAGTTTGAATTTGAATCTTTGTTTAAGTGTCTCCCACTTTTATAAGTGGGAGAAAAAATAGTAGTAATACAGCTGATTCAAAATTTTTTTAATATATAAGACTTATTTTTTTCTCAGTATATATAAAAAAAAATAAAATTGTTAAAATTATAGGATTTGTTTCAATATTAAAATTAACTGAATATTCATGAAAAAATATGTAAACAACTCTAGGTTTATTATTTTTATAAAAACTCTAAAAATTTATTATATATTCAAAGATAGTGAGAGAAAACAGTTGAATGACTTATTTAAGTAATAGAGTGCAAAACTTAATTGATTATCATTGTGAGAAAAAATTTTAAATCTATAAATATAAAGTAAATTTAAATAAAATTTAAACAATTTTGCCATGACAAAAAAGTAAAAATACAAAGATACACTTTTTATTTCTAAAAAATGAAGTCGAGTTTTGGGAATATAAAATCTTAAACAAAATGATTATTTACATAAAATATCTTTTCATATTATAAAATTACTTATTAAACATAAAAGTTTTCATATTATTGGTAAAAACTCTAATTATTTGAATCATAAAATTGATATTTGTTAATGAAAAAAGCAAATAATTCCTCATATTTTATTGATTTAGTTCATTAACTGATTTTTATATGAATTTTTAGTATATAATATCCAGTGTTAACTATAACATAAACTTATATGAAATTTATTACTTAAAAATCATGAATTTGCTAAAAAGTGATTTTTTTAGCAAAAAAAAAGAAGATAATATCTTAAGGAAAAAGTTCATGTAAATTTATAGTTAACAATATGTGTTAAATATAGAAATTTCTATATTTAATTTCCTAAAAAAGTAACCGCTAGAATTAGATGTAATATTTTGTTTAGTTTAGCAATTTTTATTTAAAAAATTAAATTATGTCTATACCAGTATTAAATTATCCACTATCTTGTCAAAATCAAAGAGTAGCTAGTTATGAAGTGAACAATAATGTAAGTAATCCTAATATCTATACAGCTGAGAGTTTACCTTATTCTAGTGATATGGATACTATTATTTGGGCATCTTATCGACAAATTTTTGGTGAACATCAAATTTTAAAATGTACAAGACAAAAAGCTTTAGAATCTAGTTTAAGATATCGACAAATTACTGTTAAAGATTTTATTCGAGGATTATTGCTATCAGAAAGTTTTCGTACTTTTAATTATAATGCCAATAATAATTATAGATTTGTTGAAATGTGTGTTCAAAGAGTTTTAGGACGCAGTATCTATAGTGAAAGAGAAAAACTTGCATGGTCTATCATATTAGCTTCTAAAGGTATGCAAGGGTTTGTAGATAGTTTGTTAGACAGTGATGAGTATTTAGAAAATTTTGATGATTTTACTGTACCTTATCAAAGAAGACGCACTATTTATCAAAGAAGTAAAGGGGAAACTCCTTTTAATTTACAAACTCCACGTTATGGCAAAGAATTCTTAGGTAAATTACATATTGGAACACCTCAATACGTATGGCAAGGTACTATCCGTAAATTTACTCCTCAAGAACAAATGCCTAAACTTGGAGATCCTGCATTCTTTCTTAAAATGGTTAAAAGGTATGACTTTAGTGTGATTAGTTTCCTGATATTGTGATAAATTGTACCTTTAATTTATTATGAATCGAGAATAAATATAATGGATTTTAAAATCATAATATTTTTCAAAGAATAGATATGAAAGTATTTTTATAATACAAATATGGGTAATGAGTGTGTTAAAATAATCAGGAATTAATGTAATATATATAGTATAAATATATTCATTCATAATTTATGTTGAGATCTATAATCATATATATATATATGTATATGATCAGTTAATAAAAAAATATATTTTTATAACATATAAATGCAATATATCGAAGATAAAAAATTAAAATGTAATAAGATTTTTAGCTTAAAAGATCTATATTTATAGACAGCTTATGTTTTTAGTTTAGCAAAGAATTCTTTCAGATATGTTGTAGTGTTTTAAATATTATTAGCCATATAAAATAATCTTTTATATATAGTTAAAATTACAAGATTTATCTATCTATTTGAACATAATATAGTAAAGAAGCAGTTTAGATATGATCTATGTTATATATAAATAATGAAAGTATTGCAATTATAAAAAGTATTCTATCATTTTTTGTCATAGATTTATTTTATTAATATCTTACATCTATAATTGAGATCAGGAACATAAAAATAGATTATATGTAAATATTTTAGTCAATATATTTAAATTAAATATGTTTTTTCGATAATGTTAGTATATATATATCAAAGTGAGATTCATAATTGCGACTGATAACTTTTTGTATATTGCTGTATGTTCTAACAAGTTTTTAAAAGTAACAGCTCTATTGATGTGTAAACTTATTTTTAAATCGACTAGAATAAATTGAATATATATAGTGATAGATGATATGCTTTAACATATAATATAGAAAGATTTGAGAAATTAATGTATTAATGAAATACATTAATCTTATGTTTTTAAAAGATTTATCATTATTACTACAATGAATATAAAAAATAGACATAATAAACTTAGATTTTTACATTATCTATTGTATAAATTTGTCAAAGAACGAGTAATCTAGACTAAATTACTCATTAATTATAAAATAAAATGTTCAAATATAATTGGATAAATTTATAAGATATTGGATAGCAAAATACAACTAATAGTAAAATTAGTATTATCGTATAAATACAAGTTTAGTTTTGTTGATTAGTTATATTGTGTAATAGCAAAGCATATAGTTTATTTGTATAGAGATGTTTCTCAGCTTTATGTGTTCTATATTTTGATTACAAAATATAATTCCTAATTATTAGATAAAATATAACTTGTATGAAGATAGTGCTCAATAAATTTTTGAGATTATAGATTATAGAGAGATGATAAAGTTGTAAAAAAATTAAATTTTAGTTACAAATTTTATAGAAAAGATATTTAAACATATAACTTGATTAAATTTCATTTTTGGCATATATGATTATAGAATTCTAAATCTTATTGATATTATTTTCTAGTTTTTTAAAAGGTATAAATTATACACATATGATTGGATTGAAGTGTATGTTCAACTTTTATTATGGGATCGATAGTATTCAATTTAAACAAACAGTTTTCAATTATTACAGGGCTATTTTTCTTTAGCAATTATTTAGAAGTTATATTGTTATAAGAATCAATAAATATAAATATATTTAAAACTGAGAAGCTATATAATTAAAATAACAATTATTTATAAGTTTAACAAAAAGATATATATAAGAAAAATAAATATATCAAATCATTGAGCATGAATAGTTAATAAGTCATAACAGACAAAAATTTAACCTAAAGAATAAAAAAATAGAATCTGATATTATCTAACAGATATATCAGATTTTATTTTATCCTTTTCAATTAAAGTATTTTAATTTAATCTTTACTAGGTCAATTATCTATTAACCTGAAGGTTAGTGGCTTGTGAAAACAAGCTTGATTGATTAATGTCATTTTTAACTTACAAGGTTCTTCTAACAACACTTTAGCTATTGATTTAGTAGTGAACAATTTAGTCACTTTTGTAAGTATATAGGTCGGGCTATTATTATTTCAGTACATAAATTAAAATTAATCAATCAATGTGCAAATAAGATTCAAGTTAAATAATAAGAAAAAAATTCCAAGAGGTTAAACGTTAAATATATACAAAATACTAAATATAAAGATCCATACTTTAGATCAAATCATATTATAAAACTATGTATTAAGCATAAAATATTCAAGATTGTTATTTGCAACTATAAAAATCTAAATTATAAAATTATCTTGGTAGAAAAAATAATTAAATGGTGTGTAAGATTCTATTTGCTCAGTTGATTAATCAACTGGAATATAAATCGATCTAATATAATATACAATGTAGCCTTCTATCAGAAGCTGGAACAGCAAAAGCTAGTTTTTTAGACGATAATTTTTGATCCAGAGAATATCAAGCTACTGAAAAATGTACTTTCTCGGGAAAAAAATTTATAAGTGAGTTGACACTGTAAATCAAAATACGTTAACATATATATGTATGTAAAAAGAGGTAATTTATATAGTAAAAATAATAAAAATTGGCGAAGCTGCTAAAATATTAGGTATGAATATATCAACCTTAAGAGCTTGGGAAAAAACCGCTGAACTGTTACTTTTTCGCAAATTTAAAAAAGGAACTCGTTATTATGATTTAGATCAACTTTTCCAAAGAGATACAATCTTACATGTTTCAAAAAAAAACAGTTAGTTATGCTAGAGTGAATACTCGATGACAAAAAAAAAGAGCTTCTAAGACAAAAACAACTTCTTGAACTTTTTTGTGTGAAACATGGATGGACTTATGAGATTCTTTCAGATATAGGAAGTGGAATAAATTATAATAAAAAAAGATTATATAAATTATTGGACTTACTTCTATCGCATGAAGTGGAAAGACTTGTAAATAAAAATCCTTTGTTAAGATTTGGTTCTGAGCTAATTTTTACCATATGCTAATTGAAAAAAGATTGAAGTCATTAGGATCAATCAAGGTAATTCAATTTCATTTGAAGAAGAATTAACAAAAAAAGTTTTAGAGATTAGTACTGTTTTCTCAGGTCGTCTCTATATTTGAAGAGCTCATAAAACAAAAAAAATAATAGACACATTAAAAGGAGGTGATGACTTATTACCCAAGTAACAAGAATAGTTTATAGTAAAAATATAAATAGTTCTAAATATAAACATCTAGAAGAAATAGCTCAATTACTATCTCATGTTCGAAAAGAAATGTGGCGAGATTATGGATCGAATTAAAGTGCTAAAGAAAAATTATATTTTAGAAGTATTCGTAATTAGTGTGTAGCCCAAAATAAAAAATAGAATCCTTTACCTGGTTGTTATTGTAGAGAAAAGTTACGAGATGTTTTAGATTATATTAATCTTTATAGATAAGCCATAAAATATAAAATAATAAAAACAATATCAATATCCCAACAAGAAAACAAAAAAGACCGGTACACAAGTTTAAAATATTGGGAATAGACTACCCACTAATATCTTTTACATAAAATAAGAAAGTATAAAACAAAAACCATAAGTTTATTTATAGCCAAATTGTAATCAATTTATGTAGTTATAGATGTTTCAAATTTAATAAAACCGGTAATACATGGTAAAAATAGCTTTTTAACTAAAGGAAAAAGAGTATTTATACTTCTTAATACAGTCATAGAACCTAAAGGGCAATTAATAAGATAATAAAGTAGAAATTCATTATTGTATAGATAAAGAAGCAAAAAGACCTTGTGGTAAACATAAAGAAGTAGGTGTTGACATTGGTAATACAGAAGTTTTTTCTGATTCTGAGTGTTTTTTTTATGGTGAAGATTTTGGAAAAGTACAAAAATTATTTTTAGATTATGTAAAAGATAAAAACCCAAAACGAAACAAACTATTAGTTTTATCTGAAAAAGAGAACTTATTTTTAAAAAAACGTAAAAATATTAATCTCATATTAAATACATTATTTATAACTCTATTTATCAATTGGTCGATAAAGCATCTATTATTATATCTGAAGACCTCAACTTTTCTGGAAACAAGAAAAAATACTCAAAAGATATCTATCGATACTTAAGTGCATAGGCTCGTTCTCACATCTTTGAAGGATTAAAGAATATCTCAAAGTTAGAGGTTCGGACCTTCGATTTGTCAATGCTGCCTATACCTCATAAATAGACTCAAAATCTGGTAATCTGTAATATGAGCTATGAGCTAGATGGAGATAAGTTTTACCATGCAAATTGTAGACGTAACTCATGTAGATATAAACGCTGCTATGAATATCAAGAATTGCTTTTATGATAAAGAAATTGCAAGAGATACCTCTTATCAAAAAGTTAAGAGTATTTTGTTATCTAGAGCGAACGGTTGAGACGGTTCAAAATAGACTATTATAACATTATAATATAGCGAATGAGTTTATACTTATATAGATATTCTAGATAAATATAAATTTAAACAACTGCCTTGTATAGAATAAAAAATCATATTCTAATAAATGCGTATGTAAATGGATTCTATAACATTTGCAGAAAAAGTAAAGAAAACTTTGATCAAGAATATTTTTTATCGAAGGATGTTGCAGAGGTTTCGTTACACCCATAATTAACAATATTGATATAAAAGCATATAAAATGTTATATATTTTTTAATGAAAATGTAAACTATAAGTTCTAATCTAGATACTAAGAATATTTTTTATGAGAATGAGATAAAAATATATAATGTTCCTAATTTTAAAGTCACAATTATTTGATGGTTGAAAGTTAACTATTAAAATATTGTAATTTAGACTATTGTACGATGATGTACGTATTTTTGAATGATATTTATGAGTCTAATCTGCTCAGATAAACCTACTGCAGATATTACTTCTTCTTTACATAAATGATTTATTAGTTTACATATATATTAACAATTTTTATATCAGGTTTTTATTTAAAATAGTGAAGAGGACCTTTATATTATAAACTTTATAATTATTTTTTTTATGCAATCAGAACTAAGAAAAAAAATAGGATTTACTTTATTTATCTTAATTTTAGCTCGCATAGGAATTTATATTCCTGTCTCTGGAATAAATCATTCTTCTCTATATAAAAGTTTTGAAAATAATATTTTATCAAATATTTTTAATCTTATCTCTGGAGGAGGGTCATCAACTATAGGATTATTTTCGTTAGGTATAGCTCCATATATTAATGCATCTATTATAATTCAAATAGGCATTAAAATTATTCCTTTTTTAGAAGATCTCCAAACTAATGAAGGAGAAGATAGTTTGTCATTTATCATAAAAAGATGAATTTTTATATATGTTTTATAAATTCTTAAAATAGATAATTAGCAATTAGAGTACACCGTTTTGATATTTATATGGTAAAACAAATATAATATATATTATAAGATAATAATGAAATTATATTGTTTTAGTTCAACAGTAACAATGAATTATAAGCTATCATCAATATATATGGAAAGTATGATTTGGAAAGAAAAAAATTCAATTAAATTTTTAATGTTTTTATGCACTCTAAATTTATAAATATGCTAAAATGTAAATATAAATCTCATCTTTTATAGTAATTATTGAGTATAAATAAACTTTTTAAATAAAAGCTAATGCATTTCTTTATTGAATGAATATAATGATCTGATGTATTATAATGATATATACTTTAAAGAGTACTTTGTAAGTTATGGAAATTATATTTCTGACATTATTTAGCTTTATTTTTTAATATATATTAAGAATACGTGATATATATTTTTATATCATGACTACTTAAAAAATTTTTTTTTGAGAGTAAGTAGTGTTTATAATTTATAAATATATTTATTTATTGACTCTAGAATATATATGAGTATATTATAAAACAAATACTATATAGATTATAATATAAATATAAAGTTTAATGAATAAAAATCTACAAAACAATTAATTAAGAAAAGGCTAATAATTTCTATCATTGACTTATTAATGTATAACTGGTAATTAATATTATAAAAATATCAATATATCAACTTTTATATGGTTTTTTAAAGTAACTAATTTGTAAAAAAACTGTATTCAAAATGAGATAGATACACTTCTATATTATCAGTTAATTACTAATATTCATAATTAAGAGTTAAATGTTTTCTATTCAATTTTTTTTATGTTTTTTATCAATTAAAAAGTATCTATACATGAAGTCTATATTTATCTTCATATATTACAGTGTCTAAAAAATCAATTATTTATTTATTTGAAACGTATAACAAATAATCACGTATATAATATAAATTCATTATATAATTATTTTAAAGTATATTATATTTTTTATGTTATTCGAGTACATTTTAGTTTATTGGTATGATCTTATTATACATACAAATTAATATTTATTAAGTTGTATAAAGAAAATCTTTTTGTACATTTTTGATTGAGGAAAATAGTAAAAAAAATGATTTTTTCTATCATATTAAGTAGTTTTAAAAAGAAAAAAATTATATTTTTTACTTTATTAGTGGACGCAAAAAAATTACTCAAATAACTAGAATTTTCACTTTTTTATGGTCAATTATTCAAAGTTGTTTTATAACTTTATGGTTAAAGCCATATGTATTTAATTGGGATTTGATATTTATAATTGTGAGATAAACTAAAAAAAGATTACAATCGTTAATATAAGTACTTTATGAAGTATTATATTTTTGAGTTTATAATTGAATATTTAACTTTTAATAATTTAATAATACAAATTTTATTTATTCATAAGATACATTATATAATTGGATATGCTACTCTTTAATTAATATATGTTAAATGCAAAGAGTAGTCTTAAACGTCAAGTATATAGTATATTTCATATAAGCAATAATGACTATTTTGTAAATACAGTAATTAGTTTAACTACAGGAGCAATTATTATATTATGGCTAGGAGAAATGATCACTCAAAAAGGTTTAGGTAATGGATATTCACTGTTAGTATTTCATAATATTATCTCTTCCATTCCATACTTATATAAAACGGGTAATAATCATTTTTCTTCAACAGAAATTTTTATAATTACTGTTGTATGGTATGTTGTAATAATAGGTGCTATTTTTTTACAAGAAGGTGTTAAATGCATTCAAATTATCTCATTAAAACAATTAAGTTTTTTAGAAAATTATACAAAAAATAATTATATTCCATTTAAGCTTAATCATGGAAATATTATGCCTTTAATATTATCATCAGGAACAATTACTTTTGAAACATTTATAGCTAATATTCTTATTGGTAATCAGCGTATGCATTATAAATTACTTTTTTATAGTATTTTAAAACTAAGTATATTTAAATTTTTTATGGTAATATTGCTACATAAATAGCAATAAAGATATAGAAGTAAAAATATTTATATCAAGATAAACGTTTATCATAATATTATTTATTACTTGATGCAATATTTATAATGATGTATAAAAATACAAACATACTAATTGATCTCATAATATTTGATATATAATTATTTTTTAATAATCTGATATAACTGTGACATGAGAGTTATACTAAATTTTTTATAATATAAAAAATATAAAAAACAGTAGTTTAAATTATATTTCTAAAATTATAAAAATTAGTTTTATCTATTTTTGATGAATCATTATCTAATATTCATCCCATTATTCGAACATTTGTATATTTAATAAATTACGGATTAAGTATGTATGTATCTAAGTTACAAATTATATTTATTTATTAATGTAATAAAGTAATATTATAAAATCAGCAGATTTATAAAAATAGAATTTCTTAATCATATGTAATTTTGTATATATTGTAACATGGATTTCTCTTTTGTATTGATTGAATTATATAATTAATTATTATTTAGTAAGTTTGAATTTAATCTCACCAAAACTTAATGAAATATTTATTTGAAACTATATAAATATAATTTATTATATATAGTTTTTTATTAATATAGAAACTTATCTATAATTATTTATATATTTTTTAGCTATCTATATTCTACTTTAACAAGAAATCCTAAAGAAATTTCTAAAGTATTGAAAAATCAAAGTGTTAGTATTATAGGAGTTAAACCTGGTAAAAAAACGACTTTTTATTTATCAGAGATATTGAGTCAGCTTACATTTATTGGATCTATTGTGTGATTTATATGATCATGTATATTACGATTTATAACAACACTTGCAACAACAACATTTTTGTTATAAAATGTACATATAATAATTGTGTAATATAATTTTTTGTAACATGTTTATATCTAAAAGATATGAATAGTAGATATTTCTTATTAAATATAAATTTTTTATAAATAAAAAATGAAATTAATTCTTTGTCATAATAGGAATTATTAACAAACTGTTTAATAAATATATATTATAAATAAGTTTGAATTTAAAAAGTCTTATAAAACCAGAGGAAGAATTTATTAATTTTGTTTATTTGGATTAGCTATCGTACCTTATTTAGCGTCGAGTGTAACTCATTTAAATGTTTTTCAAGGAATTGGTGTCACGTCATTGATGATTTTAGTAGGAGTTGCTGTGCGCTATACAAATTAATATATAGAAAGTTATTTGAATAGTATGAATATGTATACTTCTAATAGAAAAAACTATTTTTATTAATTTCTTGATTAACCAAGAAAGAGGTACTATATACATGTATAATTGGATATGTAGTATAAGGTGACAAGTATGTAATGATAATTACAATCTATGTATATATCGATGTAACTAAGCAAATTCGCACATACACGATTTCTGCGATTTATGATGAAATTATAAATAATACTACTATGTAAAATATATATTAATTCACTAATTTCTCTCTTTATCGTAAGTAAGAGAAATTAGTGAAAATATAATTGATGACCTATAAATTTATAAAATTTGTTGTTTTAGTTGAAATTATTAATTAAGTTCATTATCTAATTGAGCAATATATGCACATAGAGTATTTATACTTGTCTATTCCTTATCTTATCTAGAAGAGCTGCATAAACGTAACTATAATGAAGTTTGTCAATTTCAAGTATAGAAATGAAATGAATGTATATAAAAGATTTTTTTATCCGAAAATATATTCAATATCTTAAATATGAATCATTAGAAAAAAATGGAGTAATTGTTATCTCATGTGATCAACGAGGTTTGGAAACAATATAAGTTAATCAATGATTGTAAAGAAAAATTACATTTTAAAACTATTAGAAATAATTGGGTTACCCAGCATAAAAAATGATTATCTTTATTTAGTATACATTGAAGAGAAAATTTAATAGAGGTTTTAGATGATATACAGTTATATAAAAAAACTTATAAATATAAGATACTAAAATTAATCTATCGTTACAATTAAGACAAGAAAAAAGATTGATAAAAAAATTTAAAATACTGGGATTGGATAAATTCTGCTTATCTTGTACGTCAAATGGGAAATTAGACAAGAAAAATTATAAGTTGTATTCAATACTGTAGAGTCTGGAAGTTATAGGTGTTTCAAATTAAAAAAAAAAGAAAATACAGGGATAAAAATTGCTTCATTAACGAAACGAAAAAGATGATGTATTTTTCTTGATAGTTCAATTATTTCAAAAGAACAATATAGATTAATACTTACAAATAATCAAGTAGAAATTCATTATAGATATGTATAAAGAAAAAAACTGTGAAATTGTGAAGTGATATAACACACTTAAGTTTTTATCGGTTTAAAGGGTCATTTTTAGACAATTTTGGAAAAATTCAAAGACAGTTCTAAGATTATATGCAAAATAAAAAGTCAAAAACAAACAATTTATTTGCGCTATCTGAAAATAAGAACTTTTTTTAAAAAAAATGTAAAAATATTAAAAAGTATAATTGAACTATTATAAAATCCAATAGAAAGAAAAACAATTATCAATTTCATATTAAATATCTTGTTTTTAATTTTGTTCATTAGTTGCCCGAGAAAGCATTTATTATCATAGCTGAATATCTAAGCTTTTTTAGTAACAGAAAAAAATACTAAAGATATGAATCGATATTTAAGTGCTTGAGAGCGTTTTGTATCTTTGAATTATTGAAACAGATCTCAAAAGTCTGATTTTGACCTGAGATGTACAAATACTATTTATACATCAAAAATGTATTCAAAATCACTTTTATTAGAAGAGTATAAGGAAAGCGAAACGGTGAACGCATGTAAATGGGAATGTGTTCAATGCAGATATCAATGCTTCTATGAAGATCAAAAATCACTTTTATGATAATGAAATCGAAAGATATATACCTTATGAAAAAGTAAAGATTATTTTGTTATCTAGAGCAAATAGTTGAGACTGTCCAACTAAGATTAGTATATACTTTTCTGTTTTATATTATGAATTTTACAGTTTATAGAATTGGTTTAAATTATGTCAGATTGTTGAGATTTATGTACATTTAAATAAGCTCTAATAAAGATCTTGAAAATATAAATTATAAAATTAATTTTGCTGAACAAAATAATCAAACTAGTTGTAGTTTTTGATTTTTTAGTTGATAGTTTAGCTTGAATATAAATCTAAAAAATAGCGTAACTACTTTTTTTAACTAGAGTATCAGTTTATACTTTAAAAGCAAGTTTCTTAGAGTATGAGTTGTTACATATAGATTGAATAATTAAAATATTAAAAAATTTATTTTTTAGGTAAAATAATGTATATATTAAGAAATAGAGTGTTATCAATGATTATTTGAATAGATCTGATAATATTTTAAAAAAATTAGGTAAAATTAGAGTAAAAATTTTGTTTATTAAATTTTGACGTATGAAATAGCTTACAATTATATTTTATAGAATTGTGATATAAAATCTATGACTGTAGATTATAGCATACCTAAATAATCTGATTATTTAAAATATATTTATAATCGAAAAGATATATAATTACGATCTTCTAATTATAAAAAAAACAAAAAATAGATCATTATTATTTATGATATAGTTGAAGAATTTCACTTATAAAAAATTTTGACTTGACGCAATTACACTTAATATAATATAATGAAATATAAATACAAAAATAGTAATACTAAATCATTGTGTAAATATGAGTGTGTAAAAATAGTTCCATTGATTTAATTCTATAAAACAAGGAACATTTTTAGTTTTCAATTGTGAAATTTATTAATTTTCTATTTCTTTAATATTATATATAATCAATGAATCCTATCGTTTCTGCCGCTTCTGTTATTGCTGCTGGGTTAGCTGTTGGATTAGCAGGTGTGATTTTCTAAAGACATTATGTATTACTTTTCATCGTACATGTTGATGGAACAGTATTTAGATTACATATTATTTATGTAAACAGAAGTTTTATTATTTATGATTCAATTAAGATAAAGACTAAAAGTGTGGTTCTTTATTACAACTATTAAATATTTAGCTGGTTAAATTATACGAGATCTATGTAATCTGTAATCTGTAAACTATGGTTTGTAATAACTAAAATAAGAAAACTGAAAACTTAGATTGTTGTTTTTATTTAATGTATTGATTAATTTGGAGTTTAATAATTTATAGCCTATAATTTTATAAGCTACCTAATTACACATTTTTAAAGGTTTATATGCATTAGATGTTAAAATAAGATTTTATTGTTTATTACGATATATTTTATATGATTTCAGAATTATTTATAGCTATTTATTGGGTGAATTTAAAATGCACGTAAAAAATTATAAAAAATTTAGATATTTTTATTGATAATTTTGTATCAGTAATAAAAAAAATAGATTTCATGTTTTATTAATGTTTGATATGAACATACTATATAAAAGTGTAATAAAGTGTTCTTATAATTAATTATATAAGAATATAAACTTTATAGACAAGTTTGCATATTTATAATGATTCATAGTTCTAAAATTTATATTATTTAAGAGAAAAAATAAAAAAAAATAGTTAAATCTAAGGATAATATTCAAATATTCTAGATAAAATAGTGCTTTTATATTAGAATAATTTATTGATATTAATTATTTGTTACATATAAATTGGAATATTTATGTTTGTGTTTTTAGTAATTAAACCTGTATAAATTTTTTTTGAATATATGATCTAAATGATTCACTCACTATATCTAATCTTTTAATTTAATATTATGTGTTTACAAATTTTAGGTTAATAGATAAGGTCTATAGATTGTATAAATATATGATTTTATCTTAACAATGAGATATATTTATATTCCATAAGTAATAAATATTTATATATTCTTATTATATTAAGAACAAAAAGCTGTATAAATTTGACAGATTGTATATAGATTTTTTAAAAAAATGTATTTTAGAAAACATCATTAATTTTTCTATTTAAATAATTAATAGTAATGTTCATAATTTTAGTTCTAAAATTATTTTAGAATGAAGGAAATAAATATTAGTTATAGTATTTATGAGTAATTGTAGGAATGAATAATATTTTTATACACTATGGAATAGTTTAAGAAGTTTTATTATTAATAGAATAGGATAAGAGATATAATATTTATTCTGTAATTAAAAAGCTGTATATAATTAATATAAATATGCAGTTTAGAGAGAGGACAAGAATATGTTCTACTCGACCAATTGGACCTGGTATTGGACAAGGAGCTGCATCTGCTCAAGCTGTAGAAGGTATTGCTCGCCAACCAGAAGCTGAAGGAGTGAGATTTGTTATTTACATATTTATTTTACGAGATTTATATCTATCATAGATAATATAACTTGATATATGAGTGTTGTATTTTAGATAGAGAAATAATTAGAAAAGTGATATTTGGATCGAATGGAAATTGAAATAGACTTTACTGTATCAAGACTAATATAAGTATAGTCTACAGGTGACAAAAGATTCGTTTTTATCATAAAATATAATAATGTAAGGTAAAAAGTTTAGCATAGTATATTATTGCTATTATAATCTCGACAATTGAATTAAAATAGAATTAAAAGTCAAAAAAAGATTAACAAATTAATTTATGTGATATCATTTTTCTACATTACTATAAAATATAAAAGTTAGTTTTGAGTTAATTATATTTATTCTATTATTATATTCGTAGCACACATTGAATTTTGATCAAAACATTATTTTTTACTTAACAAAAGCTATATAAAAATTGTTTTATCTATATAGTTTTGATATAGCGATATTACAGGTTATAAATATTATATTCCCCCTCCAAATTGACTATATTAAAATTCGTGGAACTTTATTATTAACATTAGCTTTCATGGAATCTCTTACTATTTATGGTCTTGTAGTAGCTTTATCTCTATTATTTGCAAATCCATTTACAGGCTCATAAATATTTGTATTTTTGCAATAGAATAGGCGCTTAACCTTTATTTATTTTAAGGGTAGGCGCCTTATTAAAATAATATTATAATTTTTCTTTAAGGAGGTTCAAAGTTTTATGTACTTTACAGAATTAGTTAGTTTACCTTCATCTATTATTAATGCAGAAGGTGGTCTATTTAATTTTGATGCAACGCTACCGCTGATGGCTATACAAGTGTTAGTATTGATGTTAATTTTAAATACGGTATTTTATAAGCCTATTTTGACGGTTTTGGATCAAAGAGATGGTGTGTTTTGTTCTTAGATAAACGTTTATAATATTAATAATGTTCAATTACTGAAAGTTTTTGTGAATAATTTTGTTGTAAAGATTTTAATTTGTTTAAAAAAGAAAAAAATTTTGTTACGGATTATAATCAATATAGACTTTATGTTCATTGTACTAGTAATTAACGTTGAAGCTAGCAAGTCAAATTGCAAAAAAATAAATTGCTATTTACTGTTTAATAATCTTTTATAGTTGATTTAGGCAAAATTATTTAAAAAATTATATAATTTTATACTTTTAAATCTCACCAGTGAAACTTGTACTTATAATTTTTAAGTTATTTTCACAATTTTAGTTCAATGGTTATAAGCTTAGAGAAAGAATAAAGAAAGTGTTAAAACAGATTCTGGAACAAATAAAAATGTACTAGATATAGTTGCTAAATTACAAGGTCAGCTTTGTTGAATCTAAAAAATATATAGTTCTATACGAACAGGTAAAAGGTAACTTTGCTGGTAAGTTTTGTGTTTTTTCAATTCGTTATTCGTTTATATTTTATTAACTAGATGTGAGATAAAGTACCATGCAAATAATGAAAAAAGTGATTTTAAGGACTAAGTCGAGTTTAGAAGCAATTTTAAAAGTTGTTTTGTGTATCTAACATAGAATATACAGATAGAGAAAATTTAGCAAATGTGTAGTTTAAGTTCATTAAATAAAGGAGTCAAATAATTACGTATAAACTTCTTTATAGAAATTGTGATGAATATTTCGTTAGTAATGGATTGAAAAAAAGCAAAAAGTGAAAACTTGGGAGCCGTATGAGGCAAAAGTCTCTCATAAGGTTCTGATCGAGAGGAAACTATTATAAATCTAAAAAGTATATTGAATCATAATTCACTATTGATGTTAGTGTATAATTTTTGATGAAATATACAAAGTATAGATTAAATAGGTTTTTCGATTCAAGAAATATATTGGATCAAGTTGTTTGAATAATTACCAATAAAGCATAAAAAATAATGATTTTTTAAACGGTAGATATTAAAATAATTAAATATATTGTATATGTGAGATTCGTTTTATTTTGTATTTAAAAAAGTTGTAGTAACATTTAGCAAGCTAGGAGTTATTTTAACATGTTAAGTCATATAATATATATATTATAAATTACTTCATATTTAATGATAGTCTTGCACAAAAAGTTATAAACTTTGATCATGTTTATATGTATTTGTTATCATTAAGAATAAGTAATAAAATAGTTTCATAAGAGAATTATATAACTGTATATGATTTAAATGTGAATAGAATATTTATCCATCAGTTTTTTATTAGTTGTACAGTCTTCTATAAATAGCTTGATACTGTTTATATGATAGAATTTTAATCAGAAAAAAAATTGATAGTATAAAAATGTAAAAAAAAAATGAAAAAACAATATTGAATTTATAAAATCTATTGAGATATTGATTATTCAAGTTAAAATATCAAACAGGAAGTATTGTATGATTTTGTAGATTTATATAATGTTTTTTAAAAATTTTCATATTTGTAACAATGCATTAATATAAAATACTGTTGCACATCTTAAGCAAGAAATCTTATTTCATTTTTTATCGCACTACATTGACTAGTTATAAAGTAATGATATATTAGCTAAACTCAATATATTTATTGTTGAGAATTTATTAACCTAATCTTCTTTTGTAATATCTATAATTAAGATTTCGTATTTTTATAATTTTTTGATCATTATAGTAGTTTACTAAGTGATAAAAGTATTTTCTCTCTAATTGATAATTTATAAAGTAAAACAATTGAAATGAGTTATAGTATATATTATTTACGATGTAAAAAATAGAGTTCTATTATAAAAATATATATAGCTATCTTGTTGATAAGTATAAATATTATGCATTTAAATTAAACGACGAGTCTAATGAAAGAATGATTTTTGTTTAGATTTGTAAGAGAAGATTGTCTATATATTGAATCAAATCAAATAACTTTATGACTCTATAATAGTTAATACTAAACTTGTAATTTTGCTATTATATTTATTTATCGTAAGTGTAAATAGACAATATAATGGGCTTTTTGGGTGATAATAGATTATATTTTTCAAATTAGTAAGAAAAAAAGAAAGAATATATTTTGTATAGTATAATAAATAATTTGCTTTTTGTTTAAATATTCATATTATAAATAATGAAAAACAATAGTTGTCAACTATATACATAGATTATGTTTATTTAGTTATTTTAAAAAATTATTGTGAGATGAACATGCAAAATTAGATATTAGTCTATAGAGCGTATAAAAAATTGTTGAATGCTAAACAATATCGGATACGGATTAAATGTAATAAGTACTTTAATTTAATCTATTGATAATATATCATAGTATTTAAGTTCATTGATTCTTATAAAATATCTATTGAAGGTCTGAGTAATCTAAAACTTATAAAATTAATTTATAATTATAGTGAGTTTCGTTATATAACGTAGAACGAGAAATAATGTAGTTCTCATTACAATTTAAGTTCATAAATCTATTTTTTATATAATTGGTTTATATAGAAAGAGTGAAAAAAACTATAATCGTTAAATAATTATATATATTGGTTTATAATAAAGAATTTTTTTTTGTATTTTGGATATTTATTATATAACTGAGAATTAAAGAGGAAAAAAATCTGTTTCTAAATATTGTTCTTTTTATAATAGATCGATACTATATTTTTTATTATATAATTCCTTACATATGTAGTATTTTAATTGAAAATCTCATGCAATATTTATATATTAAACGAAATTAAATGTATTTTGATATTATTCAATATAAAAGTAAATAGAAAGTATTCTAAAATATTCTAATTTAGTAAAATTCTTTTTAAATAATAATGAAAAATTATCTGGCTTCATATAAAACAATAGAAAAGTTATAAATAATCAATCATGATATCAAATTGTGCTCTGCTTAGTTAGTTAGTTATAATATTGAGAATATATTATACATCAATAACTCTACCAATAATAACTAGTGTTATTATTAGAGAAATTCATCACATTTATAGATAAAAAAATCAAATCCATATAAACCTATATGGTCTATCTATGGATTTACAATAGATATATATATAAAAATATATATACATATAAAATTTATCGATATTTTATTTAAAGATAGTTGATTGTTATAGCGTTACATAAAGTCTTATCTCTGTATAGTATCTAAACTGTATAAAAGTTTTTTTTCAATACAGTTAAAATCATAATGAAAATTTGTATATTGTAGTATTTATTTAATCTTACGATATTTTTTAATGAGTAATTTAAAGTTTTACAATATAATTTATTTAGGTTATCTACAGCTTCTAAACAATTAGCAAGAGCTGAAGAATTAGCAAGTTCTTATCAAGTAAAATTAGCAGAAGCTCGTCAACAAGCTCAAGTAATTATTAGTAATGCCAAAACTGAAGCTCAAAATAATGTTGAGCAAGAAATTAAAGATGCTCAACAAAAAGCAGAAAGCTTATTGCAAGAGACATCAAAACAATTAAATATTCAACAAGAACAAGCTTTGGCGACTCTTGAAAAACAAATTGATAGTTTGGTAGAACAAATTACTAGTAAAATTCTTGCAGTATAATTTTTTATTTGGTGCATATTAAATTAAATGCATAATTAGTATTTTCACTCAAAGTTTTATATTATATATTAAGGATGTATTAAATTTCATGGATATTGTTAATGTACTTATTCAAAATTCTCTACTTATTGCCAATCATGAAGGCATTTCTTTTGATTTTAATATAGTTGAAACGTTCGTTTTAATGAATTGAGCAAGAATATAATTTCTTCATTCATAAGATTTACATATGTAGCATAAAATGTTGATTGAAAGTAGTGTATGATTAATTATTGTATAGTTTGTTGTTAATATATTGAAAATTTAGTAAAGTATAGTTCTAAATAATTGACATTGAATTAATGATTTTGAAATAAAGTTTATTATGTTTATTTTGTATATAAAGATGTAGATATGACTTAATTGTAAATAGCAAAAAATTGATCATAATAATGAGTTTAATTTTTATCAATATAATATTTTTTTGCTATATAAGTCTATCAAAATTTACGAAACAATAATATTTTAATTTTTATAAAATAATATTTATATGGATTTAATGTAAAAAAAGATGCCTTCAAAATCTTCGTCTTCAAAATTAAACATGCTAAGTTCCATTAAGATTAAAATTATTTAACAAAACAAAATTTATACGACTGTCTTATACTATAGTAAAGAAAAAATTATACCATTATTTTTCATTGCATTAATTGAATACTTGAATATTGGATAATTTATATTTGCAGTTATAAATAGATGAAAGTACTCTCAAATAGTTGATACAGTTTGTTGTCATAAATTATAATTATTAATGTTAGATAAAAATCTATTTGTTATAATGCAATAGAGCATATTAAGTATTTTGAATATTGTGTTATGTATTACAAGAAGTAAAACTCAATTTATAAATCTTGCAATTATACTTAATTAAAATGAATTGTGTAGAAGTGACCAAATTTAATAAGTAATGTATCATGAGTTTAATAAATAGAAATATATATATTGAATTCGAATAGGAACACTATCAATTTATTGAGCAATCTATTAATATTGATTCTAAATTAAAGAATACAGTAATAAGAGCATTATTGTCAAAAAAAAGTAATTGTTCAATTGTTTACGTTATGAATTCTTAGACAATGTATGATAATGTCCGATATATATTTCGTAATATTTTTTACTAAAAATATAATTTTTATTTTGGAAAGATTCGAATAATTAAATCTAATTAAATTATCAAATATAAAATTATAATACCTAGTATATTTTTTACAAGATTTATTGTTAGCGTATACATTTAATATTTATATTTATAGTTCACAACGTATATATTGTATAGATATGCAGATTAATATAATCAAACAGTTTAAAATTATCAAGTTGTTTGGTTAAATCCATAAAAAGATAAATCAAAGAGTCAGTTTTATGAAAATTATATAACTAATTATATCTATAATTTAAAAATTTAATAAACTATATTCTGGTAAAATTTAATATTGATAATTAAATAATAAAATAATTATTTTGTTCAAAAAATAATGAGTACATATATACTTTGTATGAGATAGTATAGCCAGACTAGATATTAACTATAATTTTGATAAATAAAATTTTAGTACATGATGAAAAAATAATTTAATTTATTGACTATGAGAGATTGATTGTGTAATTGTTTTATTAAGAGAAAGATTTTGGATATCTTGTCTATATAGTATGGTCAAATGTTAATATGTATAAATTGCACTCTATTTTTGATTGATATAGATAAGCATCGTGCAGGTAACAAAACAAAGAAAAACAAAATAATTAACTATGTATTTAATGTTCTACGGAGGTTTTGAGATATCAGGTACGAAAGAAATCAAGTAAAAAAATTTTACGAATCAATATATTCTATATTCGTTTTATGTATATAAAAAAGACATTATATATTTTAAATGCGTATTATAAAAATTGAATATTATCTTTAGATAACTATATAGCGTGTATTAACTTATAAAAAAAATCGTGAATAAGAATGTATATGAAATCTTGTAATTTCTAGTTATTTTCATAATAAGCATAATAAGTATATATTATTAATAATAGTATATTAAACGTTGATCATATAGAACTAAAATGATCTCTGTATAATTGATTATAATTTTATATAATAGAAAAGTCTTGTAAATTATCAAATTTATATCGAGATTTTATAAAAAAATTTTTATTCATAATAAAAATCATTTTGACATAAACTAATGTGCTATAACGAGTAAGTAATTAATTGTATCTGATAATTAAAAATAATCATAGATAGAATTAGTAAATTGAACGAAATAAAAGTTAAATTTTTAAAATGAAGTCAAATTTAATTACCTTTAATAATTTGCTTTAAAAATGTTTGTGAAAGAAAATTGTATATTTTATATAAACAATTTAATTGAAAGTATATATTTTATATTTGTTTTATTATAAAAAAAACTATGGTGTGCAAACCAGTTTGATGTGAGATTCGTGGTTGATCTATACTAGATCTATAATTATGATACCCATAGAGCAATGAAATTAGTGTTTTACTTATATTCTTCAATTATAATTATTAAAATGTTAACAACATTATGTTTCTTTTAAAATACCAATGATAATACGAATATTTCGTCAAAATAATATATATATTATGTATCAACATGCAGTGTTAAAAGATAGGGATTTTCTTTTTTGTACTTATAGTACTTATACATTGAAGTAATAATTATTTTTGATATAGATTGTATATATCAAAATATTATAGGCATAATTTTTTAAAATTCTAAATACGAAAAATAACTTGTGTCTAATTTTGTACTTAAATAATCATAACAGAATTAAATTTAGTCATAAGTGTACGAAAAAGGTAGTAGTAAAAGTTTAAAAAAAATAAGAAAAAATAAGAAAAAGTACATAGAACACTTTTTTATATGATAGTGCTAATTTTTATTAGGTTGTTTGATCGTTGTATTTATATGTATAATAAAAACTAGTAGCCGTATAATATAAAAATATTATTTAAGGTTTGTAAAAAAAGATATTTGTATTGCTATTGGGATGGTTTCATCTAGTGTAAAAAAACATTATATCAATTCTTTAAGTATAAATAATATAGTTAATTTATTAATATTAAATTCATTGGTTTTTTATTTCGGTAAACAGTTTTTAACAAAAACTTTGGTTGCACGTCAACAAAAAGTATTTACTGCAATTCAAGAAGCAGAAGTGAGCTTTGTATTTATTAATTTAACATAACAAATTGTATTGTTATGATCATAAAGTTACTCATCTATATTTATATGATCTTGTTTTTAGTATGTTAATATATAATAAAATATAAGATAGAAGATATTTAATTATGTATCAATATACTGGAGTTAATAATTGATTATAGATAATATACCTTAATATTTATCAATGTAAAGATTATATAGTATATTATATATAATGTTATTTATTGAATAAATTCAATTTAAATTGTAAAGATTTTTATTAACAATCATAAACTTGGCGATCTATTAAATCAATTATCAAATTATAATTTTATTGTCAACTATTTATAATACAATAAAAAAAACAGTAGTTTTTGTATATTTAAAAGTGTGATTTCTTAGCTTAAATATTAACTGGGATATAGTAATATACTGATAAATTACTCTTGTCAGAATTATAGAAATCATAAAACTTGCCGTTAATTATGCAGTAGTAATGATAATTTTATCATGATATTTTTATATTTTTTGAGAAAGAGAAGATTTTTACAATAGAGTCATCTTAATTGTGTCTTTTTTTGATTCATATCTATAAATACCTATATTTAAGTATAAAAAATTTTCTATAAAATATTGAAATATTATATAAGTGAGATTTGTTATTATAAGAAAAATTTTTTGAATTATATATAAAAGCTAATTGTTTTTTTAAATTGTTTAGATATATAAACAAATATTAAACTTGTAAGCAAAAAATCATGTATTTTTCATATAAGAATAAATTACTCAAATTTTTAAAAAATCGATTAATCTAAGAGAATATTTGGTCAATCCAATTTTTAAATTAATTCCTTTATTAACATATGGAAGTAATTTGAGCAAAGAATAATTAAAAACTAAAAGTTCAAAGTTTATTATTTAATAATCTTTAGAAATTTGTCTGTAATATAAGATAAGAGACTCTACAAACTGAAAAGTATGTTGAATAACAATTGATAAAATCATTGCGTGTATTTCACATCGAATTGAGTAAATATAATCAATATATATCATTTTTGTGAATAAATTTTAAGTTTTTTTAATTTATCGAGTAGAGTGGTTTAAAAACTAAGTATTTTTACTAATTCATTAAATACATAATTAGTTTCTATCAAGTTTTAAATTTAATAGATTTATAAAAGTGATATAAAATTAAAATATAAACTAAAAATTTAATAACTTGATGTTCTGAATCATTATAAATTAAAGATATAAATTAAATGCAACACTTTGCTGTTTAGTCATATGATCTTCAATGCAAGCAAGCAAGTGTGGTAAGTACTTTTAAAATTATTTGTAATTTTTTAGTTATTAAAGAATATTGTCTAAGCAAATGTATAGTATATAGTATCGATAATATAAGATATTAGTAAATACAGAATCAACACTATTATTAATATCATATCATTCTGCTATAGATATTTATATTTTGTTTACATATCATAGGAAAAATAGATATGTTTTTTTTTCAATTATTTTTGAACGATAGAAAATGACACAAAGATGTATATAGGCTTGTTATAAATTAGATTACTCACTATTGTAATTCGAAGAAAAGGTATGCATATTTTCATATCTGTTTTATTCAGAAAATTTTATAAAAACATAATAATTTAGTCCTAATCAATATATTCATATTTAGTATACAGTTATTTATTAAAGAAAGATTAGAGTAATTTAGCTAGTGGAAATTAATTATTAGTCATCTTTAGGTTAAGTTGTATCAAAAAATAGTCGAATTAGAAAAATGATTTTAATAAATAAGTAAAAACAAAAATAAAAAGTGAACTTAGAAGCAGAATAAGACTGGCATCTTATATTTGGATTTGAAAGAGAGTGAAAAAAATATAGCAAATTTTGTAGTATATCAAAATATTTTTTTTACAACTTAATAATATATAAGAGTGGATTAATGATATAAAGCTGAGTGAACCTATGTATGGGTTAATTTAAAAAAATTAATTGATATTATTTTAAACAAATATACGAAAACTTCTTCATTTACAATATAAATTATTATTTATGTTCATCAATTGTATTCATATCTTTTTATATAAATGATAGTAATTAACGATAGTATAAAGTCATAAGCCGTATGAATTCAATTTTCATGTACGCTTTTAGTGAAAAAACTCAAATTTTAAAAATTAGTATTTATTTTCAATGTAATGGATAACATATTGTTATACGCATTGTTTAATAAGAAGATATGTTGATATGATAATAATTAAACCTAAATTGATAAATATTAATAATTTCAATCTTTTAAAACAATTAGAATTATCTAAATTAAGAGTTGAAGAATCGGAAAAACAATTAGAACAAACATCTCTTGTTATCAAGCAGATTATTTCTGAAGCAGAAAATACTGCACAAAAAATTAGAGCGTCTATTTTAGTGCAAGGAAAATCAGAAATAGATCGTTTAGCTTTGACTACACAAAATAGTATTATTAATGCAGAAGTGCAAATAAAAAATCAAATACAAAAACATATTGTTTCAATAGCAATAGAAAGGGTATCCATTAAATTAAAACAAGCAATTACTGCAGAGCAGCATCAATTAATTATTGATAAAAATATTTCTAAATTAGGAGGATTATAATGAATACTAAAAATGTTAATACAATAGCACAGCCTTATGCAGAAGCATTAATTGCAATTGCTAAATCTTCTCAGTCTTTAGAAACTGTAAATGCTGACATGTCTTTTGTCGAAACAACTTTGGCTAATTCTTCGGAGTTACGTTCTTATTTATGGAACCCATTAGTATCTAAACAAGATAAGTTAACTTTGGTGAATAAAATTTTTAGTGATCATATTTCGAGTATTTCTCTTCAATTTCTAAAATTATTGATTGATCGAAAAAGAATTACTTTGGTTAATTATATTATATCAAAATATTTAGAGTTGGGTTTAGAGATAGCTTCTGTAACGTTAGTAAAAATTACAAGTGCAGTAAGTTTATCTGATGAACAATTAAATTTATTGACAGATAAAATTAAAGTAATGTATAATTCTCGTCAAATACAAGTTGATTTTAAAATTGATGCAAATCTAATTGCAGGTTTTATTGTTCAAGTAGGATCAAAAACGATAGATACTAGTGTAAAAGGTCAACTAGAAAAACTATATACTTTTATGGATATAGGTCTTGGTTAAAATATATATGCTATTTTAAATTTTATTATAATAAATATTATATAAATAAATATATTTATATAATATTTATTATAATAAAATTTAAAATAGAAACATATAAATATTTTTTCAGTCCATTTCGATAAATAAAAAAGCAGGCTTTTTTTAAGTATATGAAAAGTTGATTATATATATAATAATAAGAGTTAAAGAAAGTATTTATATTTTAACACACAATTATCAAAAAATAGAATAAAGCGTAATTTTTTTAAAAATAAACACCTGTTTTAGCGCATGATATTTTGCACATTGTAAAAAAACTCATATTAAACATCATGAGTTGTTGAAGCGCTATTGTTTATAATATTTGATAATTTAATGAACTTATTATATAGTATAAAGTTTCATGAAAAAATATTATGAAAGTTAAATAAGTATTACAATTAACAGAAATTATACTAGTTCCATTAACCAATTTAGTAAAAAAAAAATAATTTAAAAAACTAAGAACAAATTTTAATTGATTATTGTAATCAGCAAGGTTTTCCTGTACATTATACTTTTAAAGACATTGCAAGTAGTGTTTCATTTAAAAAAGAAAAGACTTTTTCATGCTGTTTAAAAAAAATTTTCATTATAAAATTGAAAATATTTATATTTCTCAAACAGATATTTTAAGTAAAGTTGAGTTGTTTTCAGTGTATTCCAACATTTATTTAGTAAGTTTGGAGCTACAATTATTGTTATTAATGATTTTCTCGATCCTGTTACAGATGAAAAAGAAATTATCAACGCAATAGTTAGTCTCATTCATTGTTTTTCTATCAAATTTTATGGCAAACGAAGAAAAATTAAACACGTATTTTACAATTCTAAAGATTGAAATATATTTTAAAATATGTTATAATCTATAAATATAAATTATTTTTCACAGTTTTCATCTTATAAATCAAAAATATTTATCTTATAACGAGATGGATAAATTGATTAAAAATATAATTAATTTATAAAATCTAGCAAGACCAGCTAAATATTTGTATAAAAAAAGGTTAATTTTATTTAATTATCCCGAATCGTAAAAATAAGATTACACAAAATCAATAAAATATATCAAAAGACATAAAATGTAAATGTCTAGAATTAGTTTTAGATAAAAATATTAAAGATATATATTTAGTATGTGAAAATAATTTATTTTATAGGCTATTAGATCTATGAAGATAAAAGTATAAAAGAACAAGTTTCATCTTTCGACAATACGTTAGCTATTGATTTAGGTATAGAGAATTTAGTCACGTTTCTAAGTAATATAAATTGAATCATTATTATTTCAGGTAAAAAATTAAAATCAATTAAGCAATTTACAAATAAAATCCAATCTATAAAACAAGAAAAAGTTTCTAAGAGACTAACCATTAAAGATCCACAAGATTGCAAAAATTAAAATCAAAAAAACTAACTCGTTTCATAGAAAACCAAAAACGTAAAGTAAATGATTATTTCCATAAAACCAGTTCTCATATTATAAAACATTGTATAAAGCATAAAATTTTCAAGATTGTTATTGGAAACTTTACAAATGTGAATTATAAAATTAATCTTGGAAAAAGAAATAAGCACATAATTTGTTATATTCCATTTGGTCAGTTAATTAATCAACTTGAATATAAATCAATTCAATATAATATACAATGTATCTATACATCAGAAGCTTACACATCTAAAGCTAGTTTTTTAGATACCGATTTTATACCCCAAGAACATCAACTACTGAAAATTTACTTTATCAGAGAAAAGAATTCATAGAAAGTTGTATCGAACAAAAAAACAATATTCTGATTAATGCTAATGTAAACGGAGCCTATATATATTCTCAGAAAAAGTACATCAAAGTTTGATAAAGATTATTTTTTATCGAAAGAAGTTATAGAGGGTTTGTTACACCCATATTTAACATTGTTGATATAAAATATATGAATTAGTACATAATATTTAATATTGTTTAATAAAAATGTAACCTTGTAAATTGAATTAGTTTAAATTATACCAGATTGTTTAGGTTTATCTATAGTTAAACAGTCATAATTTCACCAATATTGTAAAACATTAAATATAAAATCTATAAATCTTTATTTATAATAAAACGACTACTTATATAAAATCATTATATTTATGGAATGTGTTTTTACGAAAAGTAATATTGATAAATAAAAAATTCAACAACTGTTTTATAAATTAAAAACTTGAAATTAAATAGTCTAATATGTTATAATAATATTATATAGAAATGTTGAGCTCAAAAATAATTTAGTAAATGTGATTAACAATATATTGTAAAATCTATTGTTTTTCATAAAAAGCTCCCACTGTATGCTTTGCTAAGTGGGAATGCGGAGAGGAGAAAAATTAAACTCTCCTTGATTAACGAAATAAAAACGTGTATTTATTCTTTTTTATAGTTCAATTACGTTCTAAGGATAATTGAAATTAATGATTAAAAATAATCAAGTTGAATTCCATTATTATATTAAACAAAAGATCAACAAATCTTGTAAAATAGATAAAATTGGTATATATATCATATAGAGAAATTTTAGTAGATTTAAAGAGTTGTTTCTATGGTTAAAATTTTAGAACAATACAAACACAGTTTTTGAATTATGCAAAAGATAAAAATTTTTAAAAAATTAAATATCGTAGTTATATCAAAATAGCAAATTATTTTCTGCCCAAAGAAGCAATATTAAAAGATATAATTTAAGAAGTATACATGAACAATAGAAACATAGTTATCTGTCACACATGAAACAAATTGTTTTTCATTAATTGTATTAATTGATCGACAAAGAATATATTATTAATTATGTCTGAAGATCTAAGCTTTTGGGGTAACAAAAAAAATACTTAAAAGGTATGTGATGTTAACCAGCGATTTGTAAATGTTTTGTACAACTGATAAATTTATCTCAACTTATCTTTATTATAAGCCAAGTGTGATGGAAATAAATTGGGACGTATGTACGAATCTATAAATACCAAGAATTTCGTTTATAATAAGAAAATTGTCAGATATGCCCCTTATTATAAAGTAAAAAGTATTGTGTTATCTAGAGCAAACCGTTGAAACGGTCTAGTATACTACTATAGAATTTTCCTATTCGCAATATTTTGATTTTTATCGTAAAGTCCTCAGTTTACACTATACGAGATCTTTTAGAGATATATATCTTTAAACAACTTATGTTTATGTGACAAGCATTTTTACAATTATCGTTAATTTATTATTTGAGATTGTTGAATAAAAATGTAAGGTAGTTTATTTGCATATATTTTATACAGCATATTTTTCATAATTATGTAAATAGGTAAGCATAATTATTATTTATTGAATTAAATGAATTTTATATAACACTTTTATAGATCTATGGTAAATATCAGACCAGATGAAATCAGCAATATTATTCGTCAACAAATTGAGCAATATGAGCAAGATTTTAATGTTGTAAATGTTGGAACAGTATTACAAGTTGGTGATGGAATTGCCAGAGTATATGGTTTAAATGAAGTGATGGCTGGTGAATTATTAGAATTTGAAGATAAAACTATTGGTATTGCATTAAATTTAGAAAGTGATAATGTAGGTGTAGTATTAATGGGTGATGGTAGAAATATCTTAGAAGGAAGTTCTGTACAAGCTACAGGTCAAATTGCTCAAATTCCAGTGGGAGATCAATATTTAGGAAGAGTTGTGAATGCTTTAGCAAAACCAATAGACGATAAAGGAAATATCATAACAAATGATAGTCGTTTAATTGAAGCAGGTGCACCTGGTATTATTTCTCGTCAGTCAGTATGCGAACCTATGCAAACAGGTATTACTGCTATTGACGCAATGATTCCCATTGGACGCGGACAAAGGGAATTGATTATTGGAGATAGACAAACAGGAAAAACATCTGTAGCTATTGATACAATTATTAATCAAAAAGGCCAAGATGTAGTATGTGTTTATGTAGCTATTGGTCAAAAAGCATCATCAGTAGCTCAAGTAGTTTCTACTTTAGAAGAAAGAGAGATTTGTTATTAGATAAATAAGGTCTAAAAAAGTGTTTTAGAATCTGAAAATTGTATAGCCTAAAGATTGATAAGGTGAATTGAAACTCTTCTATAGGTTACTGGATATTGATCATAATTGTATTTTTTGGGCTGTGGGGAAAGTACGAATATTCCTTACACATCTATAAATTATAATTTTGTATTCACAAGGATTATTGTTAAATGCTGTGTAAGCTAGAAAGTGACAGTGCAAACACTATTCTTTTGAAATTATTAAGCTGTAATTGAAAAGTTTTTATGATTAATAGATTTTAATTTATATGTATTAATTTTTTCTTTTTTAATTTTGTATAAAAAAAGTAAAAAAAACTATCCAGAACAAATAAAAATTTATTAGATATTTCAGTTAAATAGCGAAGTAAATTTTATTTACTCTCAAATTCAATAATTTAATATTGCGAGAAAAGCGAATTACTTCGCTGAAAAGTTTTTGTTGAACAAATATTTTCGTTAACTAAAAAAAAGTTTTATTTAATTGTATCGAAAAAAATATGTTAAAAATTTAAAAGTTTTAACTTAGAAACAATGTAAACAATAACCATAAAATATACACGAAGTCGTCATATATACAATAATTAAATATTAAAAGATAAATAAAATATTATCCTTTAGCGGTTAAATACCTATACTAGATATTAGACAATAATCAAGTTCAAGTCGCTTAAAGTAATAGTAAAAAAGTAAAAATACAGAGTACTGTATATAATTGTAAATTTCTTGTAGATGATTATCTAAATTGTCTTTTATAAAAAAAAATTATAAAAATAATTTGTATAAGAAGCTTATTGTTTTTTCATAAAAATTATTTTTAGTATCAACGCATTAATGGGTTTAAAATGTGAAAGCTAAAAGCCGCTTAAACTACCTGAGAGCCGTATAAGGTTAAAGTCTAATTTACGGATCTAAATGAGAGAGAAACACTACAAATCTGAAAAGTATAGCATAGAATGGTGCATCATTAAATTAATAAGGTACACCGTTTGGAAAATATACATAATAGAGGAGAAAATAGATAGCTCAATTCAACTAAAATGCTTTAAATTATACTATTATTGTTGCAGCTAACGCAGATGATTCTGCAACTCTTCAATATATTGCACCATATACTGGAGCAGCTTTAGCAGAATACTTTATGGTGAGCTCCGTTTTATCTTCATTAAATAATGAAATTTATTTATATTTTTATTAGCATAGCTATAAAGGAGAATTAATTGAATTTAGTAAATTACAGTACGTTCTAAAGCTGGCGAATAAATAGTTTGTGAATAGAGTTTCAATGTATTTCAAAGAGTAAAGAAAAATAGCAATGTTTTTTTGCTATGTTTAATTATGCTTAGATTGGATTCGGTTTTTAAAAGATATAAAAGTCATAAGTCATCAATCATATTTTAAGAATATCAAAGATACAAAAAATTTTCTTGTTTGCATAAAAGTCAATAATCTTTAAGTCAAATGTAATTATTCATCTACAATATATAAAGTATTATTCTTAACTAAAATATGAAATCTCCATTATAGAACGGTAGTTACTCTAATATTGCTACTGCTTATATTAGCAATGATTGTGTTATTATCACAAATTATGTAGCTAATTATTTAGCAGATTAGATAAAGGAAATCTTGCAGAAGCTAAATTCTTTTTACAAATTATAGATATTTAATATTTGAAATCCATATCACATGATTAAATAATAGAATTATTTCAATAGCTGATATTAAAGACGCAAAACTTATAAATATTAATAGTTAACTATGAGCAACTAATATAAAAAATAATGTTTATATATTAATTGATAAATTATTGAATAGGTTAACAATAATTGACAGAAACTAACATTTTATCCGTCTAAAAGAAATTTTTTCTAGTTGTTTATTAAAATTATAAATTCAAAGATAGCATTAAAATAAGTTGCCTTAGCTTAATCTGAATGTTAATACTCAAAAACATATTAAAACTAAAACAAAAGTTTTGGAAAGAGTTATTCTATATTGATTGTATACAAGTTAAGCTTCTCTGTTTATTTATTAAAATGGAGTTTTTTTATAGATAACAATACTATAAATATTGTAGTACTTTAAAAATATGTAACGAAAATAAATTAAAATAAATTTATTGTATATTTATAATAGTTTTGCAAGAGCCTAACTAAGGAAAACTTTTATATTTGGTTCATAAGACAAGAAATCGTATAAATGCGGGATCTTAGCTTAACTATAAAGGTAAAGCAACTTTAGTTGTTTATGATGATTTAACTAAACAAGCTCAAGCATATCGTCAGATGTCATTACTATTACGTAGACCACCAGGAAGAGAAGCATGGGCGACCGTGAAGTTACCGTTGTAAATTTATCAATATTCATATGAGATGTAACATGTGCAAGTCATATACCTAACTTACTTAGGGGAAAAAACCCGGTGAGGACAATAGCCTGGTATAAAAGTTCGGATGAGACGAAATATTATTGCGTTAATACAACGGGCCAGACTAGAGATGAGTTAGTGGGTGAGTACCGTATGACGAATCTGAGACATTTATGGTTAACTTCGATCACAAGTAAAAGCGCGAAATGACGTATGCTTAGTTTCACAAGTTTCATGTTATAAGCTTACATGAATAACCTTTACATATTTGTGAAAAAATACCTTGTTTATTAGGTAAAAATGTTTGAAGGACACCCTAACTAGCTATAAGCTAAATATTAGCACTCGTACAACGGTAAAACCGGTGAAGTCTGAAAAGACTATAAACTTCAATGCAATAATGAATTATTATGAACTTTGAATTTACAAGTATTTACAGATGGCAGAGGGCTCGTAGTATCCGCCTACTCGAAAGAGACCTGGTAACAGGAAAGCACCTATGTCGGGTAAAAGAGAAGGGGTCTAAATATCTAAATGTTGAGAATCCATATCTTAACAACAGATTTTATCATATTTTTGAGTTCTTTCACAATCTTTTAAGAGGCCTAGGCTTCTAAACGTAGAGCGAATTAAATGAGGTGAAGTTAAATGGATCTGAAATGATACTCAAACTCTGGATGCGAACTCATAATGAGGATTCAAGAAAATTATACAATAACTTACAGGGTTTTCTTAGTGATGAGCAATTGTGGCAAATGGCATATAATGCAGTAATGTTGAATCAGGGTAATATTACTAAGAAATCGAATAAAAAAAGTTTATATCTAATGAATAAAAAGAAGCTTATAGAAATAAAACGACAACTATCTAGTGGCATCTATAAGTGGACAGAAATGGTTTCAACGGATATTTGTAAAAAAAAAGATAAGCTAAGCTTACAAGCTTTGCCCGCATTTCATTGTCAAATTGTTGAATAAGTATTATTGCAATTATTACAACCTATTTTTGAATCTATATTTCATTCAGAAAGTTGTGGTTTTAGGCCTGGAATATCTTCAGACATTACTATTCAGAAATTTATGATTTCAGCTCAGTCATGCATATGCTTAAACGTAAGATTAGGCATAAAAGATTATTAAAATTAATATCTGATGGACTCAAAGCGAAAGTTTTATTATCTGAGCAAAGAAGTGTACTGAATCGGACTACTTTGGAAAGAAATAAGAGTAGACTTAGTTATTTATTGGCTAATGTATATCTACATGAATTTGATTTGTGGATACAGAAAAAAAAGCTGAATTTAGTAAAAATGATTCTCTAAAAGATATAAATAACAATCATGATTATAGAAAGTTCTTGGCGAAAAAAGGAATAAAAATATCACGTTTATCAAGAACTAGATTATTACAGCAAATGCAATATTTAAGATATATGAATACGTTTATAATTGCTGTGCAGTGATCTGCTTTTCAACTTAAAGAATAAACTAAGCAATTTCTTTCGAGTCAGTTGCTATTGGCACTTAGTGAACAAAACTCACAAATAACTCACATTTCTAATGGAGTACAATTTTTATAATATACTTTAAAAAAAGTATTATAAATCTAAAAAAGCATAGAAATATAGACTCTGTATGTTCATTAAAGACTGCATTGATATTAGAGGTTTCTATGAACAATATTATTAAGAACTTAAAAGAGGCAGGGTTTTGTGACGGTAATGGCAATTCCAAACCTTGTTTTCTTTATCTGAAATTATAATAATCTCAAATCAATGTTGATCTTAATTTTATCATCTATGGTTACGCTAGGTGGTTAAAAATAGCATATAATAGAAAAAAACAGGGTTATTTATAGTTTATGTGATACGAAATTCAGCAGCTATGGTCTATTCGGTTAAGTATAGATTATTCTTAAAAACAAAAATATTTCGTATAAGCGGCTATGATTTATCGAAATCTATAAATAAAATAGAAAAGGTTTGTCATATGAAAATCAGTATTAAGATTGCCAAGCAATATTTGTACACTGCAAAACTTACAAAACACCTTAGAAAAACTATAAAAAATCCTGAATTTCAGTATAAACTTAATGAGAAAACTTCATTTGTAGTTAAAGGTTTATCAGATAAATGTAAGCCATAAAATAGTAATAAATTGCAGCAATGGTATAAGAAGTGGAAATAAGTATTTTTGTGTGGTTTAAAATATGAAAAATATATGTAAGAATGCTTAATTAGCAGTAAAACAATACCTATATTTTAATGTAGTAGAATACACACTTAACCCAAGTACAAAAACTTTTTAAAGTGAAAAACTAATTTATTATATTTATACATCAAAAAAAAAGAGACAAATATATTTATAGTCTCATGGTAAAATCAAATCATTTGATATAAAAAATATGATAAAACAATATTTTTCGACATTTAGTTTTATGATATAAACGGAAGAATTCTTTTTAAGGCCACATACTGGAGAATATGATTAGAGAGCCGTGTGATGGGTAACTATCTTGCATGGTTCGGTGGGCACTTGAGTAACCTTAATGATTATTTAAGGCAAAAATTTTACCCAATATCCTGGAGATGTATTTTATTTACATTCACGTTTATTAGAAAGAGCAGCAAAACTAAATGATTCTTTAGGAGGAGGCAGCATGACAGCTCTTCCTATTATTGAAACACAAGCTGGAGATGTTTCGGCATATATTCCAACTAATGTAATTTCAAGGGCGTCCGTTAGGGTGCCAAATTTTATTGCTGCATAAACGCAGATCATCTATTTCGTGATGAAAGTGCATATCACTTACCTCTAATCTGTTTAAAAGGATTTTAGATCGTGAGGTCAGGGGAACAATAGCATGTGATAAAAGCCCCAGCGAGGTCATAAGCCTTTTGTAATAAAATATTACAAACCAAGATACTAGGGCAAGCACTGTAAATCTCACAACGTAAGGATAAAGCTATCTGCCGAACCCGAATCATGGTGGGTTCACGTGCCCATAGGATGTTAAGATGGAAGGACATCAAAGCCTATTATAGACACTACACTGTCGATTGAAAACAGAATGTAGACGAAATTGTATATAACTCACTCAACGATTTGAGGAAAAGATGATCAAAGGGTATCCTTCAGAGATTAGTAAATACAGAAATTTGGTACTACCGGAGAGATCTTCCAGTGTAACTTAAACATGGAAGAAGTCAGAGACCTCATAGTACTGGCCTGACCTGAAAAGGACTCAGTAATGAGAAAGGCAACTAAGTTTAACAAAAAAGAAAATAATGAAAACAGAAAACTTAAAAAGGAAGGGGGCCAAACATTTTATACAATATTCTGGTATAGAATTACACCCGATAAAATTTGAGATGTATTCGACTGATGGTTCTATTGGAACAAAAAAAACGGCGGATGACATTATAGCAAATCTTTGGATAAATAGTTATAAAGATCCAAGTAAGATTAATAGTTTCCTTTCAGGATATCTAAAAAATACGGATATTTGGATAATGGCCTATCAATTATTAAGTGAGAATAAAGGTTCATTGACAGCAGGCCCAGATGGCAAGACTATCGAAGACATCAACCTAAAAAAACTTGTTGAGTTACAAGAAGCCGTTATAAACGGGGAATATGAATGGGGTGGTGGGAAGAAAGTATACATACTAGAACCTATATCTAAAAATAAAAAGGGATTAAGTACTTCAACTTTCGACGATAGAGTAGTACAAATGGTACTGAAACTATTATTGGAACCTATTTATGAGAGCAGCTTTAGTAGAAGATCCTACGGTTTTAGGAAAGGTAGAAGCCCACATACTGCATTGAAACTTATGATGACTACAATGAAGCAATGTAAATGGTTTGTGCAAGTCGATATAAAACAATTTTTCGACAAAATTTCTTATAAGAAACTCCTATATATTATGAAAAGAAAGGTTAGAGATAAGAAAATTCTGAGATTGATCGAGAAAGGTATGAAGGCCAAGATTTTTCAACCTGACGGAACAATTACTGATCCTGTATCAGGTACACCTAAAGGCTGCATATTAAGCCCGCTACTCTTAAATATATACTTAAATGAACTAGATAGGCACATCAACGAAATAATAAAATCAGAATCCAAATATAAATACAGACAAGATTCACCCAAAAATCCGGTTTGGACTGCACTTAAAAGAGCAAGAAAACACAAAGAAGTGATGAGAGTTACTAGATCTGACCCATTTACAGAAGCTATCTATATAGAATATATACGATATGGTGATGACTTTCTGGTGGGAATTACTGGACCTCGATCTAAAGCTAATGAGATTATGAAATCAATAACTATATTCTTAGATAAGCAACTTAAATTAGAGATCAATAAGGATAAAAGTAGGATAACACATATCTCACAAGGTATAGAATATCTCGGTTTTGTATTTGCAATAAGAATGCATATAAAAAAAAGCCAGAAAACTGGAAAGTCAAAAAGACACTCAATGCCATATCTAAAAATAGACTTGGTCAAATACAAGGATATATTGAAAAATCTAGATTTTTGTGATGGCAACGGGAAGCCTAAGCCTTGCTTTAAATATCTGAGACTACCACAAAGCGAAACAAACAGAAAGATCAATGCCACCTTACGGGGAATTAGTGAATGGTTTAAAATAGGTGCAAATTATAGGCATGCAATGAGTTACATGAACTTTATAATGAGACATTCTGCAGCTAAAATGTATGCTGCAAAATTTAAACTAGGAAACAGGGCATCAGTATTTAAAATAGGAAGAAATAATCTGGGATATCCAATAAAAGGAAGACGAACGTCTGTAGGACTGAGTGATTGCATACTCGACGCTTGGAGCAAGAATGAATCTTCAGAATATAGTGAAGAAAGGATGATAGAACCTATCTTATTTACAGGATATAATCAAATAAATCGTAATAAATATGAAAAAAGTGCTGACTTGCCAAGAAATTGGAAACCAGTACATGAAAAGTTGATTGAAGAAATAATAAAAACTGGCAAACCGGTTAAGGCATTAGAACTTAAAAAGAAATTTGAAAAAGTCCTAAAAACAGAACCAAAATCTATCGATCCATTTTTACATCTGAGTTGAAGTTTATCACGAGGGATAAGTAGCTTAAATGCGCCTTGTGTAAATTGTGGAGCAGAATAAGATGTAGAGTGCATCACGCTAAAACTTTATTTAAAATGGTAAAGATAGCAGAATAATATTTCAATGGAAAGTAAGTTAATTCCGCTCTGCAATAACTGTCACTCAAAGATTCATTCGAAATAAAAATAGTTATTTTGAAATGGAAACATTGGGTTGAGAAAGCCGTATGATGGGTAACTATCTTGTACGGTTTGAAGTGGCACTATTGGTATCTTTGATACTGATTTTGACCCTATTTACAGATGGACAAGTATTTTTATCTGGAGATTTATTCAATGCAGGGAGTGCGGTTCGTTCTTAGGTAAAATTAGGACTAAAAGGCTCTAATGAGACTATGTTAAAATAGCCTAAGGATTTGTAAGAAATTGAACAACTTACAGGTTAACTGGTTGTTTTCGTTGGTGAGAATCCAACCCTCCTAGGGACGGGAGAAGTGCCGATAGTGCCTGCAGCAGCTGTAGATTGCAGTTTCATGGTAACATGGATTGATGCTGAAGCCGGGAGCGTGAAAAGGATAAGTTATAAGTTCTTGAGTAACTCTTGGCAAGCTTCTATGATTAACATATGCTAAGTTACCTAAAAAAGTGTCTAAATTGAATGTTTATGTTTTTTTTAAAAAATTTAAATTTGTAAATATGACTTTCAAATTGTTTGTATTGGATATTCTCTGATTCAATACAGTCCTAAATAGAACGTGGGCAAAATGGTAGCAGTCCAAGGAAGTAATAAGGAAACAATCGGAACGAATAAAAACGTGTTAAGTTTCCTTAAAATATTAAGGTGTGTTTCAGTTAATCGCGAAACTATATGGGTTAACGCGGGTAGGAAGGTGAGTAACTTCACCGAAAAGTTTTAGGTAAAACTAAAATCTGGTTTATAGAATATATTATATGAAGGAGATAAGATCTTATTCAACCAACTTTAGAAAGATGTGTTGAATATTGGAAAGCTCTCCCTTGGAAGAAATTTCAAAAATATGTCTTCCGTCTTCAACATAGAATATACAAAGCCCGGCAAGCAGAAAATTACAAAGACTATTATTTCAATCTCGAGCCGTTAGATTTCTTGCTATTCGGCAAATTATTCAACTTAATAGAGGTAAAGTCACAGCAGGAGTGGATGGTATAGCTAAACTGAATGAGAGGGAACGACGTAGCATCTTTGAAGATCTAAATTATCTTAAGAAGTATAAACATTAACCTTTAAAAAGAATATATATACCTAAACCTAATGCTGAAAAGAGACCTCTTGGGATTCCAACCATTAATGATAGAATCGTTCAATGTATGTTAAAGTATACATTGGAACCCGGATATGAAGCATATGCTTCTAAAGGTTCTTATGGTTTCCGTCCAGGAAGATCGACTCATGATGTCCTTATGCAATTATATGTGAATCTGAAAAAATCAGGCATAAATAATAAAAAACGTATTTTGGAACTGGATATTGAAAAATGTTTTGATAAAATAAATCATGATAGACTTATGGAAGAGATACATCTCCCTACCTATATGAGTCGAATGATAAGATCTGCCATGAAAGCATGAGTATTAAAGGAAAGAGAAACTACGCAGGAAGGAACCCCTCAAGGAGGAGTTATTTCACCCTTATTTTGTAACATAGTTCTTCATGGTATTGAGGATTTATGGAATCAGTCTTATAAATACTTTAGTAAGGATAGAGGTGTCATGGTAAGCAAGACATCTGAAATAGCACAACGAGGAATTAGATACGCAGATGGTATCGTCTTCTTTTTACAAGAAGAAGAACAAGCTGATCAACTTCGTAAAAAGATAGACGATTTCTTAAGAGAAAGAGGGCTAAAGGTTAAAGAAGCAAGAACTCATTTAGTAAAATCAACACAAGGGTTTGATTTCTTGGGATGGCATTTTGAGGTAAAAACAAATCATAGTTTAACATGCCGACCATCAAGAAAAAATAGAATCCAGATGATTAAGAATATTAAAACAACGATGAGAGACTGCAAGTTTGACTTGGAAAAGAGATTAGAAAAGGTTAAAGTAATATATAGAGGCTGGAGAAATTATCATCAATACTGTGGCCTATCAACTGTAAACTTATGGTCAATCAATGAATGGATTTATAAATTTGTTAAAAAGGCAAATAATAAACTCAAGAGAAAAAAGAGAACTGAAGCTAAAGTGGTTAGGATAGAGAAAATTCAAGACATCTTTAATAATCATAACTCCGCACTGTTTGATCATGCTGCGGTGAAAAGTGACAAGTCGCCATTCGATAATGATTGGATTTATTGGAGCAAAAGAAAGAGTAAACAGTATGATGGACTGCAAGCCAAAATGCTAAAACGACAAAAGTTCAGATGTGGTGAATGTAATTTAAAGTTTGTAAGTGATGATCAAATTGAGTTTCATCATATTGATGGAAACAATGAGAATAACTCATACAAAAACTGGATATTTCTACATAGGAGTTGTCATTAACATCAACCTATTCATGGGTTGAAACGGAGCAAGGTGAGGACCGGATAAACCTGGGAGCCGTATGAGGTGAAAGTCTCACGTATGGTTTTGAATGAGAGGCTTTTCCTATAAGTTTAAAAATATGAAATCATATAGATAATCTCTAGCTAAGGAAGATATCTATAAGAGAGCATATATAATATTGATGAAATGGAATGGTCGATTCTCTACCTTCGTCCAGCTATTAATGTAGGTATTTCTGTATCAAGAGTAGGTTCTGCAGCTCAGATTAAAGCAATTAAACAAGTAGCAGGTAAATTAAAATTAGAACTAGCACAGTTTGCTGAGTTAGAAGCGTTTTCTCAATTTGCTTCTGATTTAGATAAAGCGACACAAAATCAATTAGCAAGAGGACAACGTTTACGTGAATTATTAAAACAATCTCAGAATTCTCCAATCCCTGTTGAAGAACAAGCAGCTATTATTTATGCCGGTATTAATGGATATTTAGATAAAGTTAATGTAAATCAAATTAAAAGCTTTACAACAGCTTTACGCGAAGATCTATGTAATGCAAAACCAGAATTTGGTGAAATGGTTCGTAGTACAAAACAACTAACAAAAGAAGCAGAAGAGTTATTGAAAAAATCTATTTCAGAAACTTTAGCAAATTATTAATGAATTATAATTAATATATATTTTTTTCTAAGTTAATTAACTTAGAAAAAAATATATATTATAGTATTAAGAAGATAGCCATAGTTTTGGAAGTATACATTTAGATACTTATTTAACAATATAACATATTGTCTTAATCATTATATTTGTGTATGTAATATTAAGTATGATCAAATTTTAAATTTCATATTGTTGAATAATTATAATAATCTACTTCTAATTGCAAAAAATGTTTTGATCAAGCTGTATGGGTTACTTAAAACTATATAAAAAATAAAATATATTCGTTACCAAGCAAAAGCTGAAAGTGAATGATTATTTATAAACAAGCTCTTTTTACATTATAAAGTTTTAAATTAAAAAGAGAGTACCTAATACTATTTTTAGACATCTTACAAATACGAATAATAAAATTAACTTAAATAATAAAGTTTATAATACATAAAAATATAAATTTATACAAAAAAAAAGGAGTTGACACTGTAGATCAACATATATTATAATAGATATATATTAATCTGTATGTAAAAGGAGGTGATTGATATAGTAGAAATAATTAAAATTAGCGAAGCTGCTAAAATATTAAGTACGAACATAGCAACCTTAAGAGTTTGGAGAAAAAACCGGTGAACTGTTACCTTTTCATAAATCTCAAAAAGGAACTCGTTATTATGATTTAGATCAACTTTTACAAAGAGATAGACGCTTACATGTTTCTAAAAAAAACGATTGTTTATGCTAGAGTGAGTACTCGAGAACAAAAAGAGGATCTTATAAGACAAAAACAACTTCTTGAACTTTTTTGTGTGAAGCATGGATGTACGGATGAGATTCTTTCAGATATTGGAAGTGGAATAAATTATATTAAAAAAGGATTATATAACTTATTAGACTTACTTCTATCGGATGAAGTTGAAAGCCTTGTTATTGTAAATAAAGATCGTTTGTTACGATTTGGTTCTGAGCTAATTTTTACCATATGCGAACTGAAAAAGATAAAAGTCATTATGATCGATCAAGATAATTCAATTTCATTTGAAGAAGAATTAACAAAAGAAGTTTTAGAGATTATTACTGTTTTCTCAGCTCGTCTTTATGGTTTAAGATTTCATAAAACTAAAAAATCAATATAAACATTAAAAAGGGGGGGATGACTTATTACCCAAGTAATAAGAATAATTTATAGTAAAAATATCAATGATTCTAAATATAAACATTTAGAACAAATAGCTCGATTATTATCTCATGTTCGAAAAGAAATGTGGCGAGAGTATGGATTGATTCAAGGTGCTAAAGAAAAATTACATTTTAGAAATATTCGTAGTCAGTGGGTTGCACAAAATAAAAAACGGAACCCTTTATCTGGTTGTTATTGGATAAAAAAGTTACGAGATGTGTTAGATGATATTAATTTTTATACAGAAGCTATAAAAGATAAAATAGGAAAAACAATATCTAGATCCTAACAAGAAAACAAAAAAAACTGTATACAAGTTTAAAATATTGAGATACCGACTTATATCTTTTACGTAAAGTGAGAAAGTATAAAAGAAAAACGATGAGTTATATTTCTAAGCAAATTGTAATCGATTCATGTAGTTATACATGTTTCAAATTAAATAAAATCGGTAAGTCGTGGTTATGTTTCACTAAAGGAAAAAGAGTATTTATACCTCTTAATACAGCTATAGAACCTAAAGAGCAATTAAGACTTATGTTAAAAGATAATAAATTAGACATTCATTATTGTATAAATAAATAAGTAGGTGTTAACATTGGTCATGCAGAAGTTTTTTTTGATTCTGATGGTTCTTTTTATGGTCAAGATTACCTAAAAGATAAAAACAAAAAATGAAACAAACTATTGGCTTTATCTGAAAATGAGAACTTATCTTCAAAAAAACGTAAAAATATTAAAAAGTATAATCTGAGTACAATGAAATATGAAAAGAAAAAACATAAATATCAATCTCAGCTTAAATACATCGTCTATAATTCTATTCATCAATTGGTTGATAAAGCATCTATTATTATAGCTGAAGACCTCAATTTTTCTGGAAACAAGAAAAAATACTCAAAAGATATTTATCGATACTTAAGTGTATGGGTTCGTTATCACATCTTTGAAGGATTAAAGAAGATTTCAAAGGTTAAAGGTAAAGGCTCTGGCCTGCGATTTGTTAATGCTGCGTATACCTCACAAATGGATTTAAAATCTGGTAAGCTGTAAGGTAAGCGAGATGTAAATAAGTTTTACCATGCAAATTGGGACGTAACGCACGCAGATATAAACGCTGCTATGAATATCAAGGATCGCTTTTATGATAAAGAAATAGAAAGATATAGCTCTTATCAAAAAGTTAAGAGTATTTTCTTATCTAGAGCGAATGGTTGAAACGGTCAAACCTAGAATATTATAACATTATAATAGATCGAATTCGTTTATATTTATATAAATCTTTTAGATAAAGATAAATTTAAAAACTGAGTAGTTCAGATAGTTGAATAATGTAAAAAAGCATGAAATTTTAGGAATTTATGGATTTATTTTTTTCATGTATATAGTTGATTGTTATTACTAATATTTTATAATATATTAAATATGCTAGAATCTTTAAATATTGATAGTGTAGTAAATCAACCATATAAATATGGATTTGCTAGTAATATTCAATCTGAATATTTTCCAAAAGGATTAAATGAAACAATAGTTGAATCGATATCTTTAAAAAAAGAAGAACCTAAATTTATGTTAGATTTTCGTCTTAAAGCATATAAAAAATGGAAAAAAATGCCAGTGCCTTTATGGGGATATCTTACATATCCGTCCATTAATTATAATGATATTTTATATTATTCTGTGCCTAAGTTAAAAAAACAATTAAATGATTTGGATGAAGTGGATCCAGAGTTATTGGATACTTTTAATAAATTAGGTATTCCAATTCAAGAACAAAAAAGACTATCTAATGTTGCTATAGACGCTGTGTTTGACAGTGTATCTGTAGTTACGACTTTTAAGAAAGAGTTACTAAAAGTTGGTATTATTTTTTGTTCCATTTCAGATGCTGTTAAATTATATCCTGATTTGATTAAGAAATATTTAGCTAAAATTGTACCAATAGGGGATAATTATTTTGCAGCATTAAATTCTGCAGTTTTTTCTGATGGATCTTTTTGTTATATTCCTCAAAATACACGATCTCCATTAGAATTATCTACATATTTTAGAATCAATAATGAAGAATCGGGTCAATTTGAGCGTACTTTAATAATAGCTAGTGAGAATAGTTATGTTAGTTATTTAGAAGGTTGTACCGCACCGCAATATGATACTAATCAGTTGCATGCAGCTGTTGTGGAATTGGTAGCTTTTAAAAATGCAGAAATTAAATATTCTACAGTTCAAAATTGGTATGCTGGAGATGAGAAGGGTAAAGGGGGCATTTATAATTTTGTGACAAAAAGGGGACTATGTACAGGAGATAATTCTAAAATTTCTTGGACTCAAATTGAAACAGGATCTGCTATTACTTGGAAGTATCCAAGTTGTATTTTACTAGGTCAGCAATCTATAGGTGAATTTTATTCCGTAGCTTTAACTAATAATTATCAGCAAGCTGATACAGGTACGAAAATGATTCATATTGGTTCATATACTAAAAGTAGAATTGTTTCAAAAGGTATTTCTAGTGGACATTCAGTTAATACATATCGAGGTTTAGTAAAAATTAGTCCTAAAGCATTTTACTCGAAAAATTATTCGCAATGCGATTCTCTTTTGATAGGTAAATTTTCTCAAGCAAATACATTTCCTTATATTCAAGTTAAAAATCCAACGGCAATTATTGAACATGAAGCTTCTACTTCAAAAATAGGAGAAGATCAGATTTTTTATTTTTTGCAGAGAGGTTTGTCTGCTGAGCAAGCAATAGCCCTAATGATAGGTGGTTTTTGTAAAGAAATTTTTTCTGAGTTACCGATGGAGTTTGCAGTGGAAGCTGATAAACTTTTGAATTTAAAATTAGAAGGAACTGTAGGATGAGTGAGATATGTCTATAAATATCGTGATGCATAGTCGTAGCTAATAGAATCATTTAAGGTCGAAGTATTTTTTAGTATAATGTTGTATATATTATATATTGAGTAATATTGTATTGTATTTGTAAATAAATTTTCCAGTCTATATATAGTCATGAATTAAAGATATTTGGATACTTATTTATAAAATAGAAGTTTTTGTAATTAGTTATATCTAATACAATTAGAAAAAAATCTGAATAGAGTCATATCATATTGTAAAAATTTATAACATATATTTTTACCGTATTAGTGTACAATATAATTATATATGGAAGTATATGGGCATAACATGATGATTTTATCACTCTTTGTATTTATATCATAAAAAAATAGTAGAAAATTGTCTCAAACTAAAAAACTATATAAAAGATATCTTTTTTTTACAGTTTTTGATTAGGGGGGATACACTGCAGTATTATATCTAACTAAAGTATTTAATAAAAGAACAAATATTAAAGATCAAGAATTTAACAGCTAATATTAACGGCGTTCAAATTCTAAAAGGAATTAATTTGTCTGTTAATAAAGGAGAAATACATGTTATCATGGGACCCAATGGATCTGGTAAGAGTACCTTGTCAAAAGTTATAGCAGGTCATCCTCTTTATAATGTGACTCAAGGAGAAATTATTTTTAAAGATAGTGCGATTTGTTTTTAGGTAAAATTATGTTAAATAAAGTTTTTTGAAATTTTAGGACACAATAGCAAGAGTTGTAATATTTATCAAAGGAATACTTTATAAATGAAGTCTACTACTGTTTCTTTAAAATTCGTCTACTTTTAGTTACAAGAATAGTGCTTACGGTGAATTTGAAACTTATAGATTCTAGTTTTCTTTAAATAAGAAATCATATGAATAGAGAATAAATCTATTAAGTTAGCGTGAAAAAAACAATTAGAAATTGTTAAGTAAAATCGAGTAAGTTTTTATGATTAAAATTGGAAAAGTGATCTAAAAACAGTTTTTGAAAAAAAATTATGGTCACACAAACACTTGAATAAATAATACTATTATTTATTTGTATTAATTTTTTTGAATTAGTATAGAATATGTAAATTTTTAATAATATAAAAAAGTAAAAAATAAATATCTCGAACAAATAAAAACGTATGGAGTTTTTTTAAGCTGTTTAGATAGATTATCGATTCATATGAATAGGGAAACGAGGAATTTTCTTGAAAGGATGTCATAGATAGGGATTTATATTTGATAAAGTAAAAAAAGTTTTATGAAATCAACTAGAAAAAAAACGAAGATATCAATTAATTTAATACAAAGATAGGCGGCTTATTGTCCAAAAGAGGTCTTAATGCAAAATAACAAAAATCTATTTGGGGAAGTTAATAAACAATTTTGATTTCTTATGTTGGCTATTTTAAATAAATAAATTTTAAAGGATTGATGAAAAAATCTTAAGTATATTCAACTGATTTTATCTAAACACACTAAGTTATTAGTAGTTTTACAATTGACTCCTGATAAATTTATAATCACATGTGTGATCAGTTTGTTATACAATTGAACAGTAAACTTAAAAGAGAAAAAAACATGAAAGCAAAAGTAAACAAAAAAAATAATACTGTTTAAATTTTTAATTATTATAAATATTGCTTATAATAGTATTTATCTATTCAAAATTAAAATTATAAAGCATGATTTGATAATCAATTTTTATATGAGATTGCATGTAAATATAAAAAATATAGGCGTTTTAAGGAACGAAATTAAAAATGCTAACACTGCAAAAGTTTGAAAATATTTCATATAATTTGAGTTTAGCAATTTATCAGCATATTTAGATATATCATATAATGACAATCATTAAGATAAACTTTACGACAAACTTTTGTTTTTTATTTATATTAGTAGTACTATTAAAATATACATAAAGGAAAAAAGTTTAAGGTAAAGGCAAAAGCCCTATAAACCTTGGAGTCGTATTATTTGAAAGTTTTATGTACGGATCTGATTGAGAGAGTAATATGATAAGTCTAAACAGTATATTGGATAATTATGGGTTTATTATTAATTATGTAATATTTCATATGTCACAATATATAAAATATAGATAAAATAGATGGTTCTACTCAACCAAAATCTTTTAGATTTAGAACCCCATGAAAGGGCTTTAGAAGGTTTATTTTTAGCATTTCAATATCCTGTAGAAATTCCAGGAGTAAGCAATGCAGATTTTTTACGATTAGCATTTAATAATAATCAAAAGCATAAAGGATTAGTGAGAGTTATATTTTTTTCAATGACGCTCTTAAATTAATATCAAAAATAAAAAATTCTATTTTTATTCTTGATAAATTAATATTTTGATTAAATGACTCTAAAGTATTGAACAAATAGTGAAATTAATTTATAATTTTGATTTCTGTTTATTAGAACAAAATAGTGCTAAATTTATAAAATATTATATCATAGAACAAAATAATTGAACTTGTTAAGTATAGAAGTAGAAAAACAAGATGAAGATATACTATAATCATTGTAAGTTTAACTTAATAAATATATTCTATTTGAATGTTTATTATTAATAAAAAATAGTGTCTTTTTAGAATTGTAAATCATATATAATATAAAGATATAAATATTGATTTATAAGAAATATGCAATTAGTATAAATTTTTATCAAAGAATTGGATCCGTTAAGTTTTTTTGATTTCGTTAATCAAAAGTTGCAGATAGTAGGAATGGATCAAAGCTTTTTAACTAGAAATGTGAATGAGGGCTTTTCTGGAGGAGAAAAAAAAAGAAATGAAATTTTGCAAATGGCAGTTTTAGATTCAACATTATCTATATTGGATGAAACAGATTCTGGGTTAGATATAGATGCTTTAAGATTGATATCTAATAGCAGTATGATTTACATCGTCTTCATTTATATATTTAATGTAAATAATATTATCCATGGATGATACTTTAATCATTATAAACAAGGTTTTTAAATTATTTTACCTTAAAAGATTTGATATAATGTATACTCTAAATGTTATGTTATGTAATTTAATTTTGGTTTTGTTGTTTATTTTCGTTATACCAGTGATTGTATCAGTTAATATACTTTGTATACATAAAATTTACATATAACTTGTGGGTTGTGTAAAAAAATAATTAAAGAGTTTTGTATTATTAGTTTGGCTCAGAAATAGATTTAAAGAATTTGTAAACATTTACTTAAAAATATATTGGCTTTGTAGTAGTATAGGTATATTATTTAACTATTAAACGAAGTTATTCTTCATATTCTAATATTAAGTTGTTTTTGCTTAAGAAAATATACATTTAACTATGTGTTATAGATTCTTAACCGATATTCATGTAAAGAAAAGTTGCACAAATCATATTATGTTTAGATGTAAATTATACCAAAAGAGTGTTTGTTTTGAATACAACGTTCTATATTGAATTTAATAAATTAATGTGTAAAGGTTAGAATTGTTTATAGCTCAAATAATATCTTTACTACAATTTTTTACTAGAGATTCTATATTAATTTATAAAGTCTTATTTATAAAATAGAATAATATAGCAATAAATATTAAATATAAAAACAGGCACATTTGTGTAAATATATTATTTTACGTTAACAATTATTTATTTTGTTATATCATATGTAAATAAATCTAAATATGATAGTGTACTTTGCTTTTGTTTATAAGTTTAAATTAGTATGTTATCATAAAATTGTATAAATTTTTTTGTTTAATTGACACTAATAGGTATATGACGTTTTTCAATAAAAAAATATTTATAAATTTTAGGGAAAATAGAAGGAATATAATTTTTGTATTTTAGCAATTAACACTTATAAAATGCATCGTAAAGAGATTTTTGATCAATATTCTGGTTACATAAGTCTAAAATTGAAAAAGTTTTTTTTGGAATTATAATCAAAAATATAAGATACGAAGAAATTTATAAAACAAGAGTTTCTGGAATTTAACTTTAGAAAAAATTACATTATATTGATAGCTATTTTTTGAAAAGAGATTATACGATTTAACAGTTTAGCATCTTTTTATTATTATAATGTTAGGATCTGTATAAGTGTAACATTTTATATATATATCTAATCAACAATTATAAAAAAATATTTATAAATTAGTTTTAAGTTACATAAAAATTTTAGGGAAAATAGTTGTGAGATTATATTAATTCATGATTTTATAGACTGATTTTCTGAAAAAAATGGAAAAACAATTTTGACTATATATAACTGCAATGTAATATAATTTATAATTTAATATCCGCTATTAGTTAGGAATGAATGAATATAAATTTTATAATTATTAATAATTATATATTATAAAATAATTATAAAATTTTGTAGTTATGTTCAATGATATGTAAATATTGATAAATTGAGATAAAGTATATAATATAGAAGATATAAAAAATAATGTCAAATTTATATTGTGAAAAAAAATATTTCTTTCAATTGAAGATTATACGTTTATGATAGGTTATTACTAAGGCATATCTTTATAAATCATATACAAACCATTTTGTTGCTATGATTTATCTAAAACTAATATAATTAATTTTGATATAAAAGCATATAAAAATGCTCTCGAAGTTTTTTGTATTATTATTTGTCACATTACTATTTTTTACAAAAAAAATCGACTCCATTATATTATAATGACAAATAAATCAATACTTCTTAGCTTGAATAGTATTGTATTATTTCTTTTGTATGCTTTTCTTTATAGTTTTAATGCAGCTGTTTATCAAATATTTGTAGTAAGATGCCTAAATAGTTAATATTCATAAATAGATAAATAGTAATGTTTATTTATTTATTTTGGGTTGTTTTATATTATGTATTAAATCATAATTGTCGGTTTAGTGTTTAAAAATTTTGATTATATTTTCCAGGGTAAATATAAGTAAGTAAGCATAAAATACTAAAAAACTTGTTTTATTATCAATATTGAATACAATAATTAGATATCTGGTAAAATTATACTGATGATAATAAATAAAATATCTTTGAGCAAAAATTTTGTTTGCATCAAATAATGTTATTATTAACTATCAAGTAAGTATAATTATTTTTTAGAAACAACATAGGTAATCATTTACTTAATATCTTGTATCGCGAAAAATTATAAGCTATTATTGTTAGAGATTATAAATAGAGTAAATAAACGATTATTTGTATATAATATTCTGAACTTATCATGTTATTAAATGCTACTAATATGTTATAAATTTGTGATTTTTCATGTTTTAAGCTCTCTATGATATCCAGTTAATATGAATAATTTCATTCTAATATATATACTTTATAAAATGAATTGCTTAAGAGATTTTTTTAGTTTTTAAAGTAAATTCTACGTATGATTTTTTGACATACATAAAGATACATCGTCATAATTTATAGAATGGAATGTTTATTCTTATTATAAATAGATTTTATATTTATTTATAGCCTGTATCATGTATAGTGATAAAGTATTGTATTATTGTATAAATAATTTATATAATTACTATATGTATAATGAATTCTTTAAAGTTTTTTATATTATAACTTGAGATCACTAGAAGTTTTATGACAAGTCATTAAGATATACATTATGGTTAGAGTTTATATCCAGAATAATAATATAAGATTGCCATAAAAGAAATTGATATTATTGAATTATGTTAAATTATAATTCAATAAGTATTTAAAAAATTATTGATCCGAATTAAAGTTCTTTTTGAAATCATGCATGAAATGTTTTTATTGAATAATTATATCAAAAAAAAGTTACATCAATTATATTTTAAATATTAATTTTTATGAAAGATGTATAGCTAAAGTATAAAATATTTAGTAACATCAATTTTCTATGACCTATAGCTAATACTAATATAAAATTTTAACAGGCTCAAGCTACATAAAATGTAAATTGTTTATATAGTTTTTTAAGTAAAATATTGTGCGATTTAGTTATGAAACATGATGATATATTAATCTATTAATGATAAAGTTGTTATTTTAAACACAATAATTGGTTTATTAGTTGATATAATAATCATAAAGCAATATGTAAATATATCTTTTTATTGATTTTTATATATTTATTTTATAATTTAAAGAGTTGATATATTCCTTAAATCATCTACAAAAAATAATAAGAGAGTTGTGTAAAGATATAATGTAGAGATTTTTTTAAAATGTATATAAACAGATCATGGATTTTAGCTTAATGTTTTAAAGATTATATTGTGTATTATTTCAGGTTGTTTGATTAATATAAAAATTTGATATAATGATAAATAAATGCATTTTATCTAAATTTCATCTAATTATTTATACGATTATGGAAACATATGTTTTTTACTCATATTTATCAAGAGTAAGTTCTACAAACTAAACAGTTTATATTTTATAGATATATGTTTTTAAGTAAAAAACTACTATATAATAAGCTTGTTTTTTAGTATCGGCATTTTGTTTTAAAACAGTTGATAAATAAATATATTAATTAATATTTAAGAGAGAGAATTATAGTTTTAAAGTACTATTTTGTTTTTATATATTAGTAATATTAATTAGATATTCAGACCACTTGTAATATTGACTAAGCATTTACTTTTGTGTAAATATTTATTATCTAATCTAAAAGTTGCTACAGCGTGAATTATAAAAGCAGTGTTTATCGTTACAGATTTAACAGACACAATTAGCCATATATAATAACATTATCAAAAATCTATTATTTTAATTACACATTACCAAAGATTATTGGAATATATTAAACCAGATTTTGTTCATATTATGTATGATGGAAAAATCATTCAAACAGGTCAAGCAGATTTAGCAGAACAAATTGAATTGTTTGGATATAATTGGGACAAGTTAAATATCGATTTTAAATAATAGTATATCAGTAATATTTATAAAACATTTTAAGAAACTTTATTTTATTATGACATTATTTGCTCACACTTTGCAAATTCTCAGTAAAGCAATTAGTAATTTTTTAGAGTTATACTTTATTTTAATTATTATTCAGTATTCATTGGGATGGATAACGGCAATTAATTGGTATAGGGAACCTTTTTATACTTTTAAAAGTTGTGAGTATTTAAATTATAGCATATAGATCATAATATGTTTATTATGTAATATGTATAGTATGTATAATAGGTGCTTAGTAATAAATACAATTAACTATGTTATGCATATAGATTTATTGATATTGCTTATTATAATATATAGAAAATTTATATAGAACAGATCTATGTACAAAATAAATATATATTAACTATATGTTATGTATATTGCCATTTTTAAGTATCACTAAGTTCATGAAGTGATTAAATAGCCAGGTGATTCTAAATGTTAAAGAATTATATTATTAACAACAGATCTGTAGATAAAATATGAATGTAAAAGACGAATCAATTGAATCAAATTCTTTATGGATGCTAAAAAGCATATGTTTAACTTATAAAAAAACATTCACATATTAAAAAATAGATATAATAAGAAGCTGTGTATAAGAATTTATATGCATTGTTTTATTGGTAAATAAATAATTTATATAGCCAATCTAACTGATCCTTATATTAAGATTTTTGAAGGTATTTTACCTTCAAGTTTAGGTATAGATTTATCAATACTATTTGCAACATTGTTTTTGAGAGTTTTAATTTCTGTATGCAAAAATATTAGTTTTGCATAAAAATTGCATTTTTTTTGTTTTAGAAGGGTAAAAAAAAATTGTTTAATTATTTATCTATTAATCATTAGGTTAATAGATAAATAATGATAGAGAAGTGTATAATATTGTTAACATTTGCTCTAATGTATATAGATATACCGTAAGAAATCGAAAATGAGGTGCTTAAAATACATAAACTATAAACTTGTAAAAATCGCTAAAATAGGAGGAAGTAATATTTCCAAATAAAGAAGTTGAGAAAAAACCGGTGAACGGTTACCTTTTCGCAAATCTAAAAAAGGAACTCGTTCTTATGATTTAGATCTAGTTTTATAAATAGATATAAGTTTACATGTTTCTAAAAAAACAATTGGTTCTGCTAGAGTTAGTACTCGAGAACAGATTCTTGAACTTTTTTGTGTGAAACATGGATGGACTAATGAGATTCTTTCATATATTGGAATTGGAATAAATTATAATAACAAAAGGATTATATAAATTATTAGATTTACTTTTATCGGATGGAAGTTGAAAGACTTGTTATTGTACATAAAGATCGTTTGTTAGAATTTGGTTCTAAGCTAATTTTTACCATATGCGAATTGAAAAAGATGGAAGTTATTATTATTAATCAAGGTAGTTAAATTTCATTTGAAGAAGAATTAACAAAAGAAGTTTTAGAGATTATTACTGTTTTCTGAGCTCGTCTCTATGGTTTAAGATCTCATAAAACAAAAAAATTAATATACACATTAAAAGGAGGTGATGACTTATTACCCAAGTAACAAGAATAGTTTATAGTAAAAATATAAATGGATCTAAATAGAAACATCTAGAAGAAATAGCTCGATTATTATCTCATGTTTGAAAAAAAAACGTGGCGACAGTATAGATCAATTCAAGGTGTTAAATAAAAATTACATTTTAAAAGGATTCGTAATCAGTTGGTTGCATAAAATAAACAATGAAACTTTTTAGCTGGTTGTTATTGGAAGAAACGTTACGAGATGTTTTAGATCATATTAATCTTTATACAGAAGCCATAAAATATAAAATAAGAAAAACAATATTCAGATCCTAACAAGAAAACAAAAAAGACATGTATACAAGTTTAAAATATGTGCAATGGACTACTGACTCATATATTTTACGTCAAATGAGAAAGTATAAAAGAAAAACTATGAGTTATATTTATAACCAAATTTTAATCGATTCATGTAGTTATATGTGTTTCAAATTAAATAAAACCGTTATATATGGTTAAAAATATCATTTTTAACTAAAGGAAAAAGATTATGTATACTTCTATATAGTCATAGAACCTAAAGAGCAATTAAGACTTATGCTAAAAGAAAACAAAGTAGAAATTCATGATTGTATATATAAAGAAGCTAAAAGCCCTTGTGGTAAACATAAAGAAGTAGGTGTTAACATTGGTCATACAGAAGTCTTTTCTGATTTTGATAGTTCTTTTAATGGTGAAGATTATGTAAAAGATAAAAACCCAAAACGAAGCAAACTATTGGCTTTATCTGAAAATCAGGACTTATCTTTTAAAAAAAGTAAAAATATTAAAAAGTATCATCTGGGTACAATGAAATATGAAAAGAAAAAACATAAATATCAATCTCAGATTAAATACATTGTCTATAATTCTATTCATCAATTGGTTGATAAAGCATCTATTCTTATAGCTGAAGACCTCAATTTTTCTGGAAACAGAAAAAAATACTCAAAAGATATGAATCAATATTTAAGTGCATGGGATCGTTCTCACATTTTTGAAGGCTTAAAGAACGTCTCAAAGGTTAGAGGTTCTGACCTTTGATTTTTTCATGCTGGGTATAACTCACAGATGGACTCAACATCTGGTAAGCTGTAAGTTAAGCGAGATGAAGATAAGTTTTGCCATGCGGGACGCAACGTATGAAGATATAAACGCTGCTATAAATATTAAGAATCTCGCTTTTATGATAAAGAAATCGTAAGATATACCCCTTATCAAAAAGTTAAGAGTATTTTGTTATTTATAGCGAACGGTTAAGACGGTCCAACTAAGACTACTATAGAATTTTCTCATTCTAAATATTTCGATGTCTATTGTAGAGCTAATGAGTTTAGAGTATACCATATCTTTTTGATTTACATATATTTAAACAACCATATAGTTTTGTGCACTTTTATTTATTATTAAAAATATTATGAAATATTGGAATTTAAAAAAAATTAATAAATCAACCCTGGAAAAAATAGGACCTATCCCAAGGTCTATTACTAAAACATTTGAAAAATTTAAGAAAGAAATGACTCCTAATGCAGAAGTAGCTGCGATAGAAGAGTTTAAAGTATCACGTTATCAAACAGTTACATCTATTAGATATTTGTTATTTCTTATTATTGGTCCCATACTATTAAATCAATTATCAAAATATTTTATTTTTAGTCCAGTAGTAGATTATTTGTGGGATCAAAAATCACCAACTATTTTCTTAAATATTTCTCAAGAAGAAAGAGCTTTTTCCGAGTTGGAAAAGTTTGAAGAAAAATTATATTTTGAGCAATTAATAAGTGCAAGTACAGATTTTAATTCAGAGATAAAAAATGAATCTTTGATTAAGGAAAAAGCTATTGAATTAGCAGAAGAATATACTAAAGAAAGTTCTAATGCAGTAAAAAATATTTTATCTGATTGTTGTTCAGCTTCTATTTTTATATTTTTTGTTATTTCAGGGAAAAGACATTTATTAATTTTGAAATCATTTTTGAATGAAGTCATTTATGGTCTTAGTGATACAGCAAAAGCTTTTTTAATTATTTTATTTACAGATATGTTCGTTGGATTTCATTCTCCTCATGGTTGGGAAGTTATTTTAGAAGTTATTTTAAGGCATTTCGGTTTACCTGAGAGTAGGGATTTTATATTTTTATTTATATCAACTTTTCCTGTAGTTTTGGATACCATTTTTAAATATTGGATTTTTCGTTATCTAAATCGTTTATCTCCTTCTGCTGTTGCCACTTATCACAATATGAATGAATAAATTTTATTATTTTAAACTTTTTTAGTCAAATATCTAATTATATACTTATTATTTTGTGCGAAAGATTCCTTCTGTCATTTGTTCTAAGTGAGAAATTGATCTAGCAAATGAGCTCGTATTTTAATGAAAACGTAAATTAGTTGGAATAAATTATTAAAAATTTTGTAAAAATAATTAATATCTAAAACAAATTAATTTAAAGAATAAGAAAGGATTTAATTTGTAACGTGGAATATAACAATATATTTCACTACAAAAATTTGTTATTAGAACATGTTATTTTTGTAGTAAAATATAGAAAAACATGATTAGCTAAATGTGAAGAAAATATTAAAATAATATTGAAAATAATTTATGTTGAGTATTTTGCATCAGCAAGTAATCAAGTTAGTAACATCCTTTTATGTTTTAAAGTATAGAAAAATATTAATTGCCTTATCAGGTGGTCAAGATTCATTATGTTTAGTGAAGATTTTGAAAGATCTACAACCTTACTATAATTTTTCAATATATGGTGTGCATTTTAATCACCATTGGCGTCGTGACTCTAATCAAAATATGGCTTTGCTATTGCAGTTATTGATATATTGGAATGTAGAATCATATATATATCAATTTCCTAGAGTTTTGCTTAATGAATTAGAGTCTCGTCAGTGGAGATATAAAGTGTTATATTTTTTACTAATAAAAAAACACTATCAAACTATAATGACAGCTCATACTGCTACAGATCAAGTTGAAGTTTTTTTTTTAAATTTATTAAGAGGTTCATCGCCAGAAAGTTTAACATCTTTAGTTTTCCAGAATCAATTATTTTTAAATATTTTTATCAATAGGCCGTTATTATTTTGTAATAGAAAAGATATTTCTTGGTTTTGTAGAAAATTTTTTTTACCTGTTTGGTCTGATTTTACTAACTTTAATTATATTACGAAAAGGAATAGGATTAGAGAAGAAATGATACCTTATATGATGAATTTTTTTAATTTAAAAATAGAAAGGCATACTATACATCTTATGGATCATTTATATTATGATGAAGAATATTTAAGATATATATCATTATATTTTTATTATAAGTTTAGACATAAAAATATTGCAGGAATAGATAGGGTTTTGTTATCAATGTTGCATCATTCAGTTCAATTAAGAGTCTTAAAATTGTTATTAAAAAAAAATTTAAATATTTCCATAAATAAACGAATTTTAAATATATTATGTGATAGGAACACTGCAGAAACTTGCGTAACATTAAATAACTGTAAATCACGATATTTTTGCCAAATTTTATTATATGTTAATAAACAGTGGATTTATTTTTTGTATAATTATAGTATTGCATAGATAATCACGTACTTTTATAAAATATTTATTTTTTCTCAGAAGACTCCCACTTTATGCTGTGTTAAGTCGGATATATCTTACAAAATATTAATTGATGAAATTAATAATTACAAAAACATTTTTAACACAAACAGCGCTCTGTATCAAGCAATATTTGATAGACTTTTGCAGTAAAAAATAAATGGTTTCTGTTTGATAGCTTGGACTATCGATTAAGGCCATATGTGTGTATTATTTTTTGTTTATCCTAATATTTCAAATGGTTAATTGTTCAAAATTTGCAAGTAGAAGATGGGTAAACTACTCCTAACCTGTAGAGTTAGGAGTAGTTCATATTTAGGAAAGTGAAAAATGTTGTATTTACTTAATCTATTATAAATTATATCAAAAGATTTGTAATTTTTTCTTGAATCTAAAGTTTGCGGATACGTGATTAAAATATTATGAAAATGATAGTTTATTTAAATTTAAACTAACATTTGAAGATTTTCGATTCAGTTGAGAAAGTAAATTAAGTAAAAATTTATTTAATTAATATTTTTTAACTTTTTAGAAACTAATATATTATTGGTATTCGTATTTAAAATTTTATTATAGTAAAACTGTGCGAGATTTTTATTGTTAGCTTTTAAATAAATTAATGCTATATTGTAGTAAGCATTATTAATACATAACAGCTGATCAGAAGAATGTGTTATATTATAAAGTTGTACTAAAGCTAGGTCCAGTTTTTGTTGATATAATGTATATAAATAAGTGTTACCATATTTTTGAATGGATATAGAATTGTAAGGTTGACTTTTTAGTTTAATGTTATATAGTATCCACGATAAAATTTGGGAAGAGATAAATATAGTTAAAAAAGTTAGGAGTGCTATTAAAAAACTTAAGTAAATTAGAGGAAGTAACATATTGAAAATTAAAAAATAAAATGGTTATAATATAATATATTATATTATAACGGCTAAGTCTTAATTTGATATTTGTGCTCTAAATATAACGATATCAATTTTTAATATTACAATAGAAAAAATAAATAGCAGCCTTTTTAACTCAGAGGAAGAGTATATCCTTGGTAAGGATAAAGTCACCAGTTCAAGTCTGGTAAAAGGCTATTTAATTTGTATTTAAAATAAGTTGTTAAATAGAAACATAATGTGACGAATTTTTAAGAATCAGATAAATGAAACATGAATCTTGAGTATCTTAATTCTTACTTTGAGGTCAATAATCATTTGTTTCATTACTAATTTTTTGAAAGTTATAGTTTTCCTTTTGCTCAATTGTAAAATATTTTAATTGTCACAGTATTAGATATTTAGAATGAGTTGCAATGTATTGTGTTCAAGTTATGTACGTTTATCATTTTATTAAAATATTATAATAGCAGTTGAGACTAATATTTATTTGTATTGTAATAATTAAAGATACACTAGTAAGTTGTTTGAAAAAATGTAAGAGATTAACCTTTTATATTTATTGCTATACTTATGTTATATTAAAAGTTGTACATTTCATATTGAATATTAGTTCAATAGTACATTTTATTATTGATATAATGATGACTATATACTTTATATTAAATTTATTTATATAAATAATAATTTAATTTAAGCGTAAGGTATCTTGTTTTATGTTATAATATTAGTCATAAGGATTCTATGAATTAAATTGTTAATCATCAAAATTCTAATTAATGATAAAATAACTTAACAAGTTTATAATGAAAGTTTTCTGATAATGCTTAAAAGGCATTTTTTAAACATTATCCAGATGATAAGATAATCCTTAGACCTAATTTTTATAATTATATTACTAATAGAAAGGCTTTCTACTGCCTTAAAAACACAAGGAGGAATTCATGTCTCAATCCGTACAAGAACGGACTAGGATTAAAAATGAACGTTATGAATCAGGAGTAATCCCTTATGCTAAAATGGGATATTGGGATCCTGATTATGTAATTAAAGAAACTGACGTGTTAGCACTATTTCGTGTTACACCTCAGCCAGGTGTTGACCCAATTGAAGCTGCTGCAGCAATTGCGGGTGAGTCATCTACTGCTACATGGACTGTTGTTTGGACAGATCTTTTAACAGCATGTGATTTATACAGAGCTAAAGCTTATAGAGTAGATCAAGTACCTAGCACAACTGATCAATATTTCTCATATATCGCTTATGATATTGATTTATTTGAAGAAGGTTCTATCGCTAACTTAACTGCATCTATTATCGGTAACGTATTTGGTTTTAAAGCTGTAAAAGCTTTACGTTTAGAAGATATGAGACTTCCAATCGCATATTTAAAAACATTCCAAGGTCCAGCTACTGGTGTAATTGTAGAGAGAGAAAGAATGAATAACTTCGGACGCCCTCTACTAGGTGCAACTGTAAAACCTAAGTTAGGTTTATCAGGTCGTAACTACGGTCGTGTAGTTTATGAAGGTTTAAAAGGTGGTTTAGACTTCTTAAAAGATGATGAGAACATCAACTCTCAACCATTCATGAGATATAGAGAAAGATTCTTATTTGCAATGGAAGCTGTTAACCGTGCATGCGCAGCTACAGGTGAAGTTAAAGGTCACTATTTAAATGCTACAGCTGCAACAATGGAAGACATGTATGAACGTGCAGAGTTTTCTAAAGAAGTTGGTAGTATCATTACTATGATTGACCTTGTAATTGGTTATACTGCTATTCAAACAATGGCTATCTGGGCTCGTAAAGCAGATATGATCTTACATTTACACCGTGCAGGTAACTCTACTTATTCACGTCAAAAAAATCATGGGATGAACTTCCGTGTAATTTGTAAGTGGATGCGTATGGCAGGTGTTGACCATATCCACGCAGGTACTGTTGTAGGTAAACTAGAAGGGGATCCTTTAATGATTAAAGGCTTCTACAATGTTTTACTAGAGTCAGACTTAGGTATTAACTTACCTGAAGGTTTATTCTTCGAACAAAACTGGGCTTCTCTACGTAAGTGTATGCCAGTAGCTTCTGGTGGTATTCACTGTGGACAAATGCATCAGTTAATTAACTATCTTGGAGACGACGTAGTTCTTCAGTTTGGTGGTGGTACAATTGGACACCCTGATGGGATTCAAGCTGGAGCAACAGCTAATAGAGTTGCTTTAGAGTCTATGGTATTAGCTCGTAACGAAGGTCGTGACTATGTAGCAGAAGGACCTCAAATTTTAAGAGATGCTGCTAAGAGCTGTGGACCTTTACAAACAGCTTTAGATTTATGGAAAGATATTTCATTCAACTATACTTCTACTGATACAGCAGACTTCGTACAAACTCCAACTGCTAGTGTTTAAGCTACGTAAGTTGATATAATAATTAAAATATAAGGAGAATTAATACCGTGAGATTAACACAAGGAGCATTTTCATTCCTTCCTGATTTAACAGATGATCAAATCAGAAAACAAGTTAACTATGCAATGTCTAAAAATTGGTCTGTAAATATTGAATATACAGAAGATCCACACCCACGTAACGCTTTCTGGGAATTATGGGGATTACCTTTATTTGATATTAAGGATCCAGCAGCTGTAATGTTTGAATTAGAATCTTGCCGTAAATCTAAGTCAAACTGTTATATTAAAGTTAACGCATTTGACAACACAAGAGGTGTTGAAAGTTGTGCACTTTCATTTATCGTAAACAGACCTAGTTCTGAACCTGGATTTGGACTTGTTCGTCAAGAAGTTCAAGGTCGTAACATTCAGTATACTATTCATAGTTACGCAACTGATAAGCCAGAAGGAAGCCGTTATTAATACTAAAATGTAAACAAAATTTTACAGAGAGGTTACAAATAGTAACCTCTCTGTAAAATTTATTTATGCACATATTCATGATATTTAATTATATTATAACGTATTCATTGTATGACTATAGATCAAAGTACAAATAATGATATTTTTGTAAATCTTAGAGAAGAGTATAATAAAACTCAAATTCAAGAAATTTTATCACAATTAGATAAAGATTTAATAGGTTTAAAGCCTGTGAAGTTAAGAATACAAGAAATATCTGCATTATTGCTTATTGATCGTTTACGTAAAAGTTTAGGTTTAACATCTGTAAATCCTGGTTTACATATGTCGTTTACAGGTAGTCCAGGAACAGGAAAAACAACGGTGGCGTTGAAAATGGCTGATATTTTACATAGATTAGGATATATAAAGAAAGGTCATTTATTAACAGTTACTCGAGATGATTTAGTTGGGCAGTACATTGGTCATACAGCTCCCAAAACTAAAGAAGTTTTGAAGCAAGCTATGGGTGGTGTACTTTTTATAGATGAAGCATACTATTTATATAAACCAGATAACGAAAGAGATTATGGGGCTGAAGCAATTGAAATTTTACTTCAAGTCATGGAAAATCAAAGGGATGATTTAGTAGTTATTTTTGCAGGATATAAGGATAGAATGGATAAATTTTATGAGTCTAATCCAGGTTTATCTTCCAGAGTAGCAAATCATGTGAATTTTCCAGACTATACATCGGAAGAATTATTAAAAATTGCTAATATGATGTTAGAAGAGCAACAATATGAATTAAGTCCTGAAGCAAATAATGTTTTATTAGATTATATTGAGAGAAGGATGCAACAACCGTATTTTGCTAATGCAAGAAGTATTCGAAATGCAATTGATAGAGCTAGAATGAGACAAGCAAATCGTATTTTTACACAATCAGGTAAAATTTTAACAAAATCAGATTTAGTGACAATAGAAGCGGAAGATATTTTAAAAAGTAGATTATTTGCGGATAATGCTTAATAAATAATTCAATTCCTTTATTTGAAATGTTGAATTTATCGAGCTTCTATATTCGATATAAGATAGTAATTAATTAGTTTTTATTTATCTCTAGATATTGAATAAGAAAATTCATGTAAGAAAAAAAAATATCAGATGATTCCTGCATGTAATTTACATATTAGCAATTGATGCTAAATCAAATTAGATATGCATTTATCAAACAAGTGAAAAATTTTATCCTAGTAGATATTTTTATATCTAGAGTCAAGCTTTACTATAAATATTAAAACTCTTTTTGATGTATAGAAAAATATTGTTTGGCTTAAAAATTAAACATTATTTTATGATTATTGTCTATAGTAAATGGTTGAGATAGTTTTTTAATTTTTGTGAGTTGAATGTATTATTAAACCATTTTCAGATATACGCATTTTTGCTAGATAAAAAAACTGATGTTTTACATATAATTTTGTTTGAAAAAAATTCTTTGTTTAATATTATTTATATTTAAAAAACTCTCAATGGTTTATTGTTCTCTATCAAAAGAAATTCTTATCAGTAATGTTGAGAAAAAATATTTAAAAAACGATTTACCTAATATTAAAATAGGAGATTTAATTAGATTAAAAATTTTGATTCAAGAAGGTAATAAAGAAAGAATTCAGTTATCTGAAGGTATAGTTATTGCTAAACATTCAGCGGGTTTGAATACCACAATTACTACTCGTCGTATTTTTCAAGGTATAGGAATTGAACGAGTATATTTAATTCATTCTCCAAGGATTGTCAGTTTTGAAATCTTAAAAAGTTCAAAAGTGCGTCAATCTAAAATTTACTATTTAAGAAATAGAGTTGGAAAAGCTGCGCGTTTAAAACAAAAAATAAAATAAATATAAAGAGGGTATTATCTTAAAATAATATCCTCTTTATATTTATTTTATTTTTTTATACTTCAAAAGTTTGTTTCCCTGAAAATTTGATACTTGCAGGATTTGGATTTTCTCCAATAGATTTATCGATATTATTTATTCCTACTCTACTTGCATTTACTTTTTCTGGAAATACACCATCTTTAGGATGTAGATATTGAACTTCTCCAGATGGAAAAATTCTATAGATTTTATAATCATTAATTTTAAATACGTTTCGTAAAGATGTGCCCAATGCTAAGCATTGTTCTTTTCTGGCTAAAAATAGTAAATTTTCACCATTTCGCATTAAAGCTGCTCCACCAGTTGGCATTTCAAAAATTTGTTCTTTTTTACTAGACCAAGTAATAGCATATTTTTCTTCGATTTCAGCAGCTCTTAACCATCCTCCAGTACTACCACCAAAAGTTGGAGAAGGTAATTGTAAATCAATAATATCTTTCATATTTTATATATTTATTTTATCATATACATTATATTTATTATAACATTAATTATAAATGTAAAAAAAAACATTAAAAAAATTCAATATATTTATTAAAAATTCAATATAAGTATTTTAAATTACCTGTAAATATAAGAAATATTTGTATTTTGTATAAGAGGTTATTTATTTATATTATAATCGTAAATAATTTACTTTTTAAATTATATTTGAAATTTAGAATATAAGTAGTTAAGTTTTGATTGTATCGATCTTTTTCTATAAAGAAGATAATGTGAGTCTATTTGAGAGATACAATTTATCTTCACTTTACTAAAAAGAGTCTTTATAATCACAAAAATGGAACCTCTTTATATGAACACTTGTAAAATAATATCAAAATTTATATAATCAATGTTATAATAAATGCTAATTATATACTTATCTTATAAGAATTTAGATTTTATGAATTACTTTTATAATATTCCATCTATACAATATTATTCAGTAGGTAAATTTATTATATATCTCTTAAGTTTATTATTAGGCTTCTTTTTTGCAACAATACTATCAACCATGCCTTCTCAAACAAACGACTGGTGTATAGTATCATCTAGTATTGTCGTGTCAATTACAGAAATCATGAATAAATATATCTACAATAATGAACAAGCTCAATATAAACAATTAATTAAAAAAATTATTAACTGTTTGAAAATAGGAATATTATATGGTTTATTTGTGTATAAAGATTCATTTCAAATTGTAATATTTTAAATATTGTTAATTCTATATTCTACAATATATCTACATCTAAATCTCACTGATAAAATATTTTAAACTTATTACATTTTGCTTAGTCTAAAAAATAAAATTTTTAAATTATAATATTATTGTTTTTGTCATTATATACAATAAATTCTCCAATCTTAAAAACTTTGTATGCTTTGTTTGCACTAACATAATTGTTCTTAATATAAAAATTACTCACTTTTTATTTTCTTATGGTCATTAAGTCCTTAAATGTTAAACTGTAATACTATATTCAATTATATATACAAAAAATTAATAATTACCTTCCCTAAAAAAAATATAGATATATATTCAACAACCAATAACTACTATAGCTGTATATTTATATACAAAGTCATTTTAACTTATAAAAAACTATACGGAATTTTTACTTCATCTATTTATAATATTTTATATACAATATCAAATAAAATTTTAATTATAAAAAAGCTACATTTATATAAATAAATATCTAGTTTTTAAAGAAAGATAAATTTTGTGTTGCCATACTTATCTATTATACGTAACAGTACGATCTAAATCCCAAAATACTGTCTTCTATCAAATTAAATATAAAAGCATACAGATAGTGGGATTTATTGAATTTAATAGTAATATGAAATTTATAAACTCTATTGACCCTGCATAAGAATAGACAAAATATATAACGTTTATATTTTTTTAAATATGCATATACCATATGAAATATATAATTTACTACATATCACTCCTCAAAAAGTATACTTAAACTATATCTCAATTACAAATAAAATAGTTGAATGAATCATTTCATGACACAAAAAAAAACATATTTCGATAACTATAAGTGATACTTTACACATTGAACACATTATATATCCAATAATAGCTAAACATACAATTATAATTAACTTATTAATAGAACAGTTGTCTACATTTAGAAAATTACTATACAATAAAATCTTACTAATATTTCTTAAACTACAAGATATAGTTATAATTTCAATTACTTCAGCTGCTAATATCAATTATATTCTTCTCAATTTTTTATACAAACAATAATATATATTTATAACAAAAAGAAATGTATATATTAAAATTATTTCTTAAAATGTTAAAATTAACAAAATTTTTATTACTTTAAATATGTTATTGCAAATAAATAAAATATTCATTTTTGACTAAATAGTAAATTAAATAGCGATAGTATGTTTGTTATTTTATTGAGACTCTGAATCAACTAAAATTAAATCATCTACTCTCAGTTGTTGTATTATCAGTTTTAATCTAAATTATGCTCTTTATATAATATTATTTAAACATAAGCAAAAACTTTTAAAATTATTGGTTTTTCCTGAAAAAAATAGAAATCAGTATTCATATAATCAATACAAATAATCTAATATTTTATAGACTATTTCTATGTTGTATGATACAACATCTTTTTACAATAAATCAATCCAAATATATTAATGATTCTTAATTTTTGTCTTCTATTCAATTAAAATTTTTTTATGTTTAGAATTTTTTTAGTAAAATGCACATTGAGAAACAAAAAACTTTACTTAATAAACTTATGAAACTTATATTTCATAAATAAATAGCATAAAACTATTAATTATTAACTTTTAGAAAAAAATTTTTGAATATTTAATTATTGGATTTTATTTATTTACAATCTTAACGCATACATAAAACTGAGATAAATAATATATATTATTTATCTACCTTTAAATTTGAATTCAATTATAATCTATATGATACAAAAATGTCTGATATTGATTCAAGCAAGAAATATATTTTTTATAAAATTGAACAATTATATAAATTCTTTTAATATATTAATTATATTCTTACAGTTATATTAAGGGGAAATGCATTAATATGTATATAGTATATCATACAACCCTTTTTTCTACAATATACAAAAAGTTTATTACTAGTGATAAAAATTAATAAATTTATATATAAATGTCAACTATATATGATGCATTCAAACTTGGAAGTTAAATTATATCTTTCATTAGTATATTTAGAAATGCTTATGAAAACAAATTGAATTTATTAGCTTAAGTTTTCACTTACTATATTAATATAATATATTTCTTATAGATTACAATACTTATTTAGTGTTTAAATTTTACAATTATAGATTAATAGATATAAATTGTATTAAATACAGCTTAAATACAAAATTTTACAAAGATTATCAATTTTGATACGATAATTGCATTTATTTATCATTATATATATAATTTTGGCATATACAATTTCAGAGATAATTATAATATTTGAAATTGATGCCTTATTCTATAATTTTTTATAATAAAGTAATTATGCCTAAAGTTCAAAGAAATGATAATTTTATTGATAAAACATTTACAATTTTAGCAGATGTTATACTAAAAGTACTTCCTACCAGCAAATCTGAAAAAAAAGCTTTTGCATACTACAAAGATGGAATGATCGCTCAATCTGAAGGAGAAGTGTGATTAATTTTTTAACATTATATATATATTTGATTTAAGATAATATATAAATTCTAAACTAAAAATAAATAATATAAATTATAAAAATAGATGTTAAATATAATTCTTATTAATACATCTATATGCTTCGTAGTGCAAGATATATAATTTATAAAATATCTTCAAAAACTTCTTTAACAAATGTTTTAGTTATAAAAATTGTACTTCTATATACTTGTCCATATTGGCATAAATTATGATTTATCAGAGAATATTGAAATAACGCATATTCTATAATTATTGATTAAATAACTAAATAGTCGTATATACATATTAACGTATATCTACGTTTATACTGAAGAATTTAAATCGTATTTAACTTCTTATACTCTACTGCACTAGAATATTATTATGAAGCATTAAATTTAGAAGAAGATCCTTATGATCGAAGTTATATCTTATATAATATGGGTTTAATATATTCTAATAATGGAGAATATATGTGCAATTAATTGACTTGATTATCTTTATTCTAACTACTCTTAGCTAAATATATACAATCAGCATTAACTATCAAACATAGTAATAGTCACAATATCAACTTATAAAAAACTACTAATTCTGAAATTTAAGTAAATAATTAACAAACATTATTCATAATAATGAAAATATGGAATAAAAAATAATGATACAAAAATCAATCGAACAATATATTCTGATGCTATAGTATCTCAAAAATAAATGGACATTAAAAGGTTGTTTCATATCTGTATATATTGTATAATGTACGTACAGCTACAATTAAGTGATAAATTAATCATATCTGTGATAAAATATCAATTTAAAATAAAGCTTTAGAATATTATCACCAAGCTTTAGAGTTTAATTCAAAATTACCCCAAGCACTTAATAACATTGCTGTAATTTATCATTATCAAGGAACTCAAGCTTTGAATCAAACTAGCCTAGAACTAGCTTCAATTATGTTTAATAAAGCTAGTGACTATTGGAAAAAAGCCATTAAACTTGCTCCTAACAACTATATTGAAGCACAAAATTGGTTAAAAATGACAAATCGAATATGTGCAATTTATTAAGTATAAAATAGTATCAACAATACAATATATTAATTATTGTTTCATAAATATGCAAAATATCATATTCAAATTTCTATATCGTTATTTACAATTTTTTGTATAGTCAAATTTATTAAACCTAATTTATACTTATATACTAAATGACATCATTATTGATAGTTAGAATCAATCATATATAAATTGTTACTATTTTGATCAATAAGGTTAGTACAAAAGATACAAATATCTTTTTTAGTCAATCTTCAAAGCAAAATAATCTATTAAGACTATATTTTGTTTTTTATTAAAAATCATAACTATGAATTTATTTTACAAAAAGATACTATTATTTAACACCATATACTAATATTAACGATATTATATAAAACCATTGGTTTTTAAAATGGTAAAGATGTTACAAAAAAATTTATTTTTAATAACATCTTTACCATTTTAAAGAACAATGATATCGTTGATCATGCAATAAACTTACATCTAATTTCGGATAAAAAAACTTAATTTTGATTGTTGTTAATTAAATCATGTTATAAATATTGTATAAAATGTTATAATTTTTACACAACAAACTAACCAACTTATTAGTACCTATTGTTATCTAATATATATAAAAATATTATGAAATACTATTCTCCATTAACAACAAGTCCAATGTTTTTAAATGATACTGAAATTCTTCAGTTTTTATCTACTCATCAATATTTATCTTCAGAATCAATATTATTGATTACTCGATTATATATAAAATATGCTTCTATGCCTTTTGCGCAACATATGCGTCAAATTCTTTATCAATATTCTGGAAATAAAAAGATGAAAATATCTAAATTTTTAAAAGTTAGTCGGATAATATATCAAAGCGACTATGTGACTACGTACTGACATATGCGCTGCACTGCAACTATATAAAATGAATATTTACTTTTAATTATTCTAAATTGGAAAAATAAAATTAACAAAAATTAATTGAATATTTTATAAGGTATAAAAGTTACAGTTGATTAAGGTGTTGTAGATAAAAATATATATAAATGCAGCTAGGATCTAAAATATCTTATTTTATTAATAAAGATAGAAAAATTAAAGATCAATACCTTAAAAATATCTTAGCTATTAATTTATGTGTTAACAACTGATAGTTTTGTATAAATAACACAACGAAACGTATTGTTATATGAGGTAAAAATTAAAATTTATTAACAAATAAAATACAAGCTAAGCTATTCACTAAAAAACACTTTATAAAAGGCTAAAACTAAAGCTCTAATAAGCTAAATTGCACATATTCAGTATTCACTATTAAAAAACTATATCCGATGTTACAGAAACAAAGATATAAAATAAATAATTATTGATCTTAAAAGTTTGCTTATATTATCAAATGTTGTCTTAACAAGAAGATATCCAAACTTGCTTTTGAAAATATTATAAATACAAATGATAAAAGATGTGTATCGATAAACGAAATAGCTAAATCATGTCTCATGTTCTTTTTAGCCAGTTAATCAATCAACCTGCATCTAAATCAACAAAATATAAGATACAATGTTACACTATATTCTAAGCCTATACTTTAGAAGCAAGCTTTTGAAATCATGATTTTTTACCTATAGATTGTTAACCTAGTGAAAAATTTATTTGTTAAGAGAAAAGATTGAATCATAATTGATATAAATCAAAAAGTCCTAGTGTCATCAATACTAATATAAATAAAAAGTATAATATTTTTGTAAAAAGAAAGATCAAGTTGGATATGATTATTAAACAATATTGTAAAAAAGTGGTTATAGGTATATTCAGCAATATAATCTATATAAAAAAATAAATATATTACAAATGAAATCAATATTTTGAGTAAAAATAAAATAGTTTATCTGTGTATCTTACCATAAAATATTTATAAAGTATTAACTATCATAATTATTCATTATTTTTCTACCTTATTTATCAAATATGAGAGACAATAGCGCAACATTACTTAATCAATCTAAAAATAAAAATTTATTAAAAATTATTACTGGAATTACCAATTTCAATATACAAGAAATTATGACTATTGTAAAAGCTGCTGAGATATCTCAAGCATCTTACATTGATATTGCCGCAGACAAAAATTTAATTCAATCAGTCAAGCAGATGACCAATTTACCAATCTGTGTATCTTTAATTGACCCAAATAAAGTTACAGAATGTATTTTAGCTGGAGCAGATCTTTTAGAAGTAGGTAATTTTAACTTTCTTTATCAAAAAGAGTTTGCCATATCTAGTTTAGAAATCGTACGTTTATGCGATAAAATTAGAAATATTGCACCAAACATTGTAAGATTATTAATTAAATGAATACAGTATAATAACCTGTCTATTGTATAATCATTAAATTTATTTTTTTATTAGTTTTTTAACTATACAGTAATTATGTATTAAAAAAAATATAGCTAAATATACTCATTAAATTAATATTAAAATCAAATCTGATAAAAAAACACATAATTACTATCTCTCATTTATTAAATTATCCATTCATAAAAAATTTACATTGTAAAGTTAAATACAAATATACTCTCTTTTTTAATTATTTTTGTCACTATCTAAATGAGAAAATAAGTAATCATATACTGTATTAATAGTATACAATTTTAAATTTATATATTTTTCACTCGTTCTAGAGATATTTCTCTTTATGGTACATTAATAGTATAGAGTTGTATATATTTTTAAAAATATTCTACATAATATAAGTATTAGTATCTTAATAATTTATCTATATCCAAATAATTACTCAACGATAATCAAATGATAGATCATTTTAATGAGAGAAATCTAAAATTTTTAGATAAATAAAAAACAATCATGAAATACGATAAAATTATTCCGTATAAACAATAGAATATTTCTCTCAATTAATTGCACCGTTAACATTAATGGCAACTAACATATCAAGCATTTTATAAATTATGGCACATATGATATAATTATTATAACTCAAATACAGATATATATTCTTGAAAAAAACATGATATAAATGATAAGCGTTTTTTAAACTGACACCAGAGACTGTTTCATTAATACGATTCATGCTAAATTATACTTAAGTCAAAAATGTGAAACAAAATTAAACGGTAATTCGAATATATTTTTCACAGTTCAAATTAATAGACATGCTATTGTAAACAAGAATTTACCATTATTATAAACCCTAATCACGCATTTTCATTCTAAAGTGGTTCTATTTCTTGAAATATAAATTTTCCACTATTCATGATTGTATCAGTTTAAAATGTATTTATTAGCTAGTTTAAACAAATGAATTAGACAATATAAACTGTAAAGTATATAAATTGTTTTTCTAGAAAAATATCCTTTTATCTACATAATTTATGTGTTACTATACCTCATTTCTTTTCTTTAAAACAACAAGTAAAACTATCTATTATATTAGAAGAGCTTGGCATTGATATGATTCAAACAGAAGGGTATCCAATTGATAAGTCCAATGGAATAAATAGATACATTACAAGTATTTCTCAGACTTTATCATCCACGTATGTAATTTCTCAATATGTAAATATTCCTATTATTACTTCATCTTCATTATCTTATTTAAATGTACCAATGGCTCAAAAATATGGGGCATCTGGAATAGGTATTGGAACTTCTATCGCTCAGTTACAAAACATGAATTCTATGGTTACTTATATGTGTGCAACCTAAATTATTTATAGACAAATTCAATGTATTAAATTAACTATATAAATATGACGGAAAAAGATAGTTACGTGCATTTTGAAGTATAAATTTTCTTCCACTTATATCAAATAAATACTACTAGGAAAATCGTGGATAGATTTATATCAAGATTTTAGATTTGTTATAATAAAAATACTATTTTCTATATACTAATATATTGTTGAGCAAGTCGTAATTATTAAAAAATTTTTGTTTAATAACGTCATTTATATTTAATATAATTACTATTTATAACAATATAGATATCTCTCAATATATATCTTTTTATCTAGCAATAAATACATAATTATAACACCAATCAAAAGACTATTTAAAATTTTTAATTAGTCATTATTCAGTAAATAATATTTTTACAATTTAAAATAGAACTATAAAAAGAATAATGTTTACAATTAGTTCTAAAGAATTATAATATTCCTGTATTATATATCTAATCAAAAAGATAGAAAATATTGTTAATCAACAGGTAGATTTTTGTCTTAAAGAATCTCTAAGTATTTCTTATGAGTCAAAAATTTTTTATTAAATTGTATGCAAATAAATTACCTTATAATCTTTATAAAAAAGATTATAAGGTAATTTATTTGCATATAATTTAACTATATAAGCGAATTTCTTATTTATCAATTATTACCAATATAAACATTAATAGGTTTTATATTATTATTTTTAATACCTATCATTTGAGCATTACTTTTTCCTGGAGCAACCATTGGATAACAGTTTTCATTTTCTACAACTTGAAAATCTACTAAAATCGGATCTGAACAAGTGCATATATCGTCAAAATAAATTGTAAACTCTTTTTTATCTGTAATAGTCATAGCCCTAATCCCAAAAGCTTGAGCTAATAACTGAAAATTAGGTGATCCTTTTTTCATATTAGAATGAGAATATCTACCTTGATAAAACGTTTCTTGCCACTGTCTTACCATCCCTTGCCAAAAATTATTAATAATGATAATTTTTATGTTTAATTTATATTGAGCTATTGTTGCTAATTCTTGTAAATTCATCTGAAAACTTGCATCTCCACTGATGCAAACTACTACTTTATTTTGATGAGCAACTTTTACTCCAATTGCAGCAGGTAGCCCATAACCCATTGTCCCTAATCCTGCGCTAGTAATCCATTTTCTTGGAGCAGTTTTTAAAAACTGAGCTGCCCACATCTGATGTTGACCTACATCTGTAGTAAAATAGGCATTTGGCAATTTCTTTCCAATTTGATAAATAATTTCTTGAGGAGATAATCGTTGTAAATTATTTGGTATTAATAGTGGATAGTCTTTTTTCCACTGCTGAATTCTCGATAACCAAGATGCCGTTTGATTAAATTCTTTATTATTATATTTATTTTTTTTAATAAATATTAATAAATTATCTAAAATATACGATAAATCCCCTATTACAGCCAATTGAGGTATTCTATTTTTTCCAATTTCAGCAGGATCAATATCAATATGTATTACTTTAGCATTACATGCAAATTCATCTAACTTTCCAGTTACTCGATCATCAAATCGTGCTCCTAATGCAATTAATAAATCGCATTCACTGACTGCAAAATTAGCATATGCTGTACCGTGCATACCAAGCATACCTAAACATAAAGGATGATTTTCATCTATGATACCTTTCCCCATTAAAGTTGTCGTAATTGGTATTTGACAAAATTCTGCTAATTCTCTTATTTGTTTATAAGTATTAGAAATTATAGCTCCTCCACCAACATAAAGTAGCGGCTGATTAGACTGTTCTATTAATTTTAAAATTGGCAGAAGTTGCTGTTTACTTGGATGAATTAAAGGTCTACATCCTGGTAAATCAATTTGATTGATATTAAATGGAGAATAATTAAATTTTTCTAACCCAACATCTTTAGGAATATCTATCAAGACAGGACCAGGTCTCCCATGTGTTGCAATATAAAAAGCTTCTGCTACAATTCTGGACATATCTCTAGGATCTCTTACTACATATGAATGCTTGATAATTGGTAATGTAATACCAAAAATATCAATTTCTTGAAATGCATCTGTACCAATAAAACTACGTCCTACTTGACCAGTAATAACGACCATTGGAACAGAATCCATTTGTGCAGTAGCAATACCAGATACTAAGTTGGTAGCTCCAGGACCAGAAGTCGCAAAACATACTCCTACTTCACCAGATGATCGTGAATAGCCATCAGCCGCATGAGCTGCACCCTGTTCATGCCTTACTAAAACGTGTTTAATTAATTTTTGTTTTTCCCAAGAAAATAATTCATCATAAATAGGTAAAATTGCTCCGCCAGGATAGCCAAAAATATATTTTACTTTGTGTCTTACTAATCCATCTAATAAAGCAAATGCTCCTGTTTTTTTACGTGTATATAATTTTTGCATGTTGTCAATTTAAAAAATAAATCAATATAACATCTTATGTTTAATGTTCTCGATTAATAAAAATACAAGACAAAATGTATAATAATCTACAACTCTTGGAAATATATTATGGGCATTTAGATATTTTATTCTTGCCTATATTGTTCTTTCAAAATATTAAATATTGATATATTGTATAATTCAAATTTTGAATATGTGTGTAACCTACTCTTTCATATTAATATCATACATGCATAAAGATTTTTATCGCACTGTATTTATTTGTATTGGAATAATGGAATATTCATTAGCATCAATAAACTATTGTTTATATATAATCCACAATGTACTTTTTATTTGAAAAAGTATATTATTCAGTAAATTAATAATTTAAAGATAAAAAATGATCAATCTTTTGCTAGAGATATATTTATTGTTTGAATTTAGATGCAATTTGGGGTCTTAAATGACCAAAGAGAACAGTATAAATAATTTAGTTATTCCCTTGTTTATTATTAATATTTTTAAAATTTTCCATAACAATATGGCTTGTAATACACAGCTTTATAATATAAGTTGATGATCTATATTATATAAAGAGTCATCGATGTTACTTGTTTACTTTTCGTAATGTACACTTAATTAAAACTATTTTTTATTACATAAAGATGTTTGTCTGGGTTGCTTTTCTAAAATTCTCTAAAAGTTTCATGATTACTATACTTAATATTACTTTTGTATATGCATTCTCCCATCCAATATAAATGATATTGAAGAGAGAAGATATGCATAATTAATTAAGATAATATATCAACTATATATTACTGCCTTTACGAAAAGACAGTACAACCACTACGATAGGACCTAAAAGAACAATAATAGCTAAGGATAAAAGTTGTGCAATAACTTGCCAATTCATATTGATTATAAGTTGATATTATGATAATATCACATAAAGAACCTTACGTATATTACTAAATAAATATGGCTCACTGTATAACATAAAAAGTTGAACCATTTAACTGCTACAGTATTACTAGACTTTTGCTACTTTATATATCGGAATTAATAATTAGGAGCTAGTTTTTAATATCTTTTTATGAAAATTTACGTTATACAAAAAAGGAAAGCTCTAAATTACAACATATTATTTTTTATAATAAATATATCTGAATTTATTAATTGATACTCAAAAATGTATATAGAATAACATAATAAATTTATATCATGTTATTATGTTTAAAGTCTTTAAAGTGTATTATATCGAGAATAAGAATATTAGTTTATGATTATTATATGATGAATATACTGTTCTTGCACATCTACAAATAAATTTTTATATTTATGTAGCTTGTTAAAACTTATATAACATTTAAACAATTAATACTTAGTACTAATAAATCATTTATGAGATATATTTATGTATACAGTATTATAAATCAATATTATCTTTACATAACTGTATAAATTTATAATCAAAAATTTTTAGCAATATTATATCTATATTATTAAATTGTCTCTATTGATGATTATACTTAATAGTTTCATTCATAATACATACTAAGCTTACAAGTTTTAATAAGTAACGTATCAGAAATTATATTAAATCTGTTCATCTCAAATAAAAACCTCAAAAAGTTTTTTTTAGTTTTATTGACTAAATTTGTCTACAATATGACATGTTATTTTATTCTATTTAATATAAATGTAAATAAATTTTCAAATTTATTTATTATGATTTTATAACATATCAATTAATGTATCTAAATTATATATCGTTAATTTCATGATATATAATACAAATCAATAATTTACATAATCAAGAGTGCAAGCAAACAAAATGTAATTTTTAAATTCTATAAAATTAAATGACTTTAAATGACTTTTTACTTTCATATATAATAATATTAAAGATAACAAACAGTGTATCTATTTATTATATTTTTACATAAGGATATTGATTATTGACATCAGTAAAATGATAAAACAAATCACACCGTTTCACAAGTTACCTAAATTTAAAATTTTATATAAAAGCTAGCACTAAACATGCTACTTAATTTCTTATTTAACAGTATGTTAGTTATACTTAACACAATATATTATACACAAATTTACTCTGTTATGTAAAAACATGATAAGGATAATCAATAAAATAAACATAATTTAAACTAATTTACTATCAGAAATAGTTTTTAAATAATCATCACTAAGTACAAGCTTTCTAAATCATGTCCTTTCATTGATATCATTATTTTTCCTTTAATATATTACTAAAATTTCCAGATATTTATAAAAGAGTTTTCATCTATAATCGAGGAATTACATGGTAACAATTATAGACTTTCTCTTATCACGTCATAAATTAAATGTAAAATTTATAGATGAATTGAAAAAATTGATGAACATACCCTCTAAAATGAAAAACGTAAATTAAACTTTACACAACAAAAAAAGATTAAAAGGAGAAAAGATCAATACAAATTTTGTTCTATTTGCAAAAAATTTTATGTATTGAATATTTAATTTATGAGCTAATACATATATACACTTGTAAATTATTTAATAAAGATAAAGCTAATATCAATATTTTTTCCATTCATATTTAGTACTTTAAAAACTATATTCTTGAATATGAGCGATGTTTTTTTATAGCATTATAAAATTATAAAAAAATTTTTGTTTTTTTTTAAGAATTAATCTCGTGTGAATTATTGTACACGGTTGTTGAAATCTATATTTATCTAAAAGATTTATATAAATATAAACTAATTCACTCTATTATAATGTTATAATATTCTAGGTTGAACGGTATCAACCGTTCGCTCTAGATAACAAAATACTCTTAACTTTTTGATAAGGGGTGTATATTTTGATTTCTTTATCATAAAAGCGATTCTTGATATTTATAGCATCGTTTACATCTGCGTGAGTTATGTCCCCATTTGCATGCTAAAACTTATCTCCATCTCTCTTCTCTTCCATATTACCAGATTTTGAGTTTATTTGTGCGGTATACGCAGCATTGATAAATCTCAGGTCAGAACTTCTACTCTTTGAGAGGTTTTTTAATCTTTCAAAGATGTGAGAACGAGCCCATGAATTTAAGTATCGATTGAGATCTTTTGAGTATTTTTTCTTGTCTGCAGAAAAATTCAGATTTTCAGCTATAATAATAGATGCTTTATCCACCAATTGATGAATAGAATTCTAGACAATGTATTTAACTGAAATTGATATTTACGTTTTTTCTTTTCATATTTCATTGTACCCAGATTATATTTTTTAATATTTTTATGTTTTTTGAATATAACTTCTCATTTTCAGATAAAGCCAAAAGCCAATAATTTGTTTCGTTTTTGGTTTTTATCTTTTACATAATCTGAAAATAATTTTTGTAATTTTCCAACATCTTCACCATAGAAAGAACCATCCTAATCAGAAAAACTTCTGTATGACCAATGTCAACACCTACTTCGTGATGTTTGTCACAAGCTCTTTTTGCTTCTTTATTTATACAATCATGAATTTCTGCTTTATTTAATTTTAAGCATGTATAATTACATGAATCGATTACAATTTGGTTATAAATAAACTTATGGTTTTTCTTTTATACTTTCTTATTTTATGTAAAAGATATTAGTGGGTAGTCTATTCCCAATATTTTAAACTTGTATACCGGTCTTTTTTGTTTTCTTGTTGGGATCTGGATATTGTTTTTCTTATTTTATATTTTATGGCTTCTATATAAAGATTAATATCATCTAAAACATCTCGTAACGTTTCTCTCTAATAACAACTAGGTAAAGGGTTCCATTTTTTATTTTGTACAACCTACTGATTACGAATACTTCTAAAGTGTAATTTTTATTTAGCACCTTGAATCAATTCATACTGTTGCCAAGTGTCTGTTCGAATATGAGATAATAATCGAGCTATTTATTCTAACTGTTTATATGTAGAACCATTTATATTGTTACCCTAAACTATTCTTGTTACTTTGGTAATAAGTCATCAGCTCATTTTAAGGTATCTATTAATTTTTTAGTTTTATGAGATCTTAAACCATAGAGAGGAGCTGAGAAAACAGTAATAATCTCTGAAACGTCTTTTGTTAAGTCTTTTTCAAATGAAATTGAATTACCTGGATTGATCATAATGAATTTACTTTTTTTCAATTCGCATATGATAAAATTAGTTCAGAACCAAATTGTAACAAACAATCTTTATCTACAATAACAAGTCTTTCAACTCCATTCTATAGAAGTAAGTTTAAAAGGTCTTCTTTTTGTTCTCGAGTATTCACTCTAGCATAGCCAATTGTTTTTTTAGAAACATGTAAGCTTGTATCTTTTTGTAAAAGTTGATCTAAATCATAATAACGAGTTTCTTTTTGAGATTTGTGAAAAGGTAATCGTTCACCGTTTTTTCCAAAGCTTTTCAGGTTGCTATATTCGTACCTAATATTTTAGTAGCTTTACCAAATTTAATTATTTTTATTATATAAATCACCTCCTTTTACATACAGATTAATATATATATGTGTATATTATAAGATATTTTACTGTACGGTGTCAACTCCCCAGTAATTAAGAAATTTGAATTTATTTAATAATCTATTTAGTAATTTTACTTACAAAAGTAGTTAAATTCTTAAATCCATCACTAATATATTTTTAGAAGAAGATATAGGTATTTTATTTTTAACTTTTTCATCTTCATAAACATAATAAGCTACAAAATAAGATTTTTGATATACGAAATATCTTTTTTTAATATTTTGATCTCTAATAGAATGGAACGCTAGAGATTAGCTATATTTTAAAACATAAGTATCCGTCAATTATTTTGATTCTTCTTTTTTCTATATAAAATACTGAAAGGAATATCTCCATTTTTATCTTATGTGTTAGAAAAGTTAGGTACATTTTTAAAGGTTTTTTAGATTTTATTTATATTTTTTCATAAATTGAAAAGATAATTATGAATTTTATCCAATTTTTTGAATCTTGTTGAAGCAATTCAGCTTTATTAATGAGTCTATAATTAATTAATTTTATACATTTATACACTAAAGACTTTTTTTACTAATAGATTTATATTTTAACAATTTAAATATTTTGATTTGATAGATTAATTTTTTGAGTAAAAAATCAAATTTAGAGATAAAGATGCTTACTATTTATCATTTATAAGTAGACGGTTGTAATTGATTAAAACCATTTATGAGATAGATTACATTACCAACTCTAGTTTAAATATTGTTTAACATATTGTTTAATATATTATTATTATGATTATATTGTAACAAATTTTATTGAACAGTGTCAACCTTCTAAGACTATTCACATAATTTTTGATAATATAAAAACTAATTAAGTTATTAATAAAAATATATCTATATATTTTTATGCCATTAATAAAAGAACCTGATTTGATAAATTTATATCAAAAATTCTTATTGTTTTTATCACTTTTATTTGATGCAAGATCTCTTTGAATTCACTTATGCAACTATTTTTGATTTCTGCATAAACCATTTTTAATAAAGACGCTTTTTACAAATTTTTCTACCTTCCAGCTATGTATAAAACACAAAATATTTATGATCATTTTCCTCATCATTTATACTATACAAGTTATTGTGTGATCTATTTATATGCAAAATATTTTTGCAATATTCATCTCCCACTTAAAGCTTTGTCAAGTGGGAGTTTTCTGCAAACAATGATATATTTATATTTACTATTATCATTTTAAATTTATAATTTATTAAATATTGTTTACTTTAGACTGACAAATATAATTTTAATAAGTTTTGATAAAGTTGTTTTTTTTTACATTCTTCATAATAATATTATAACATATTTTTAATTCAAATTCAATCACTACATGAAATAAATGGTTATTCATAACAATCATATAAATATGTAAAAAAATCCATCTATCATCTCAAATATAAAGAATATCTATGATTTTTATAAATCAATTAATTATAGGATGTATGGTATAAATTTGTATTAATAAAATATTAAATATTGTTTAGTTATTTTTTAGATCCTGATACAGCTGAAAAAGCAATTATCAATGAAATAATTACTTTTAATCATTGTTTTTCTATGAAATTTTATAGCAAACGAAGAAAAATTAAATACGTACTCTACGATTCAAAAAGTTGAGATATTGTGAAAAATCTTTTATTGTGCTTATATAAATCATTTTATACATTGTTCATCCCAAATGCTTAAAACTATGAAAGCTAAAGTTTTGTATCTATCTAAACATGATTTTAATCAATTATAACAGTTTTCACATAATAAGAAAAATCTTTATAATAAAGCTCTATATATAATTAATCAGAATTATAAAGAATATTAACAACATTTATTGTATTATGAGATAGATAAATTGATGAAAAATAAAATTAATTTGGATAAGCAAGTTAATTATAAACTCATTAGTAAAATTGAATTTGCTCAGCAATGTTTAAAAAAGTCAAATAAAAAATTATAAATTTTTGGTTCAACTAATAAAACTATACAAAAAGAATCTGGAATACTTTAAAGGTTTTTCAAGACAACCTAACTATTTGGATACAAAAGGTTTCTTTCCTTTAGGAATCGTAAAAATAAGATTAAACACAATCAGGTCAACATATCAAAAGATTAAAATTGACATCCTCAAAATTAGTTTTAGATAAAATTAGTTTTAGATAAAACTATTGAAAAAATCGGTTGGTATGTAAAACAACTTGTTTGGTTGCATAGTGTATTTATGCAGATGAAATAATAAAAAAACAAACATCATCTTTTGATAATATTGTATCTATTGTTTTAGGAGTGGATAATTTAGCCAGTTGTGCAAGTACGAGAAGTTGATCTATCATTATTTCAGGAAAAAAATTAAAATCAGTCAATCAATTTATAAATAAGATTCGAGCTAAAAAAAAGAAAAAATTTCTAAAAGTTTAATTGTTAAAGATACACAAAATATCAAGTATAAATATCAACTCTTGAGATCAAACTGAAGGATGGTTTATAGAGGGGGGTTGATTACATCCATATTTAACAATATTGATATAAAAATGTAAAGTATCTTTATAAGATAGGTTTTTTTTGTTTTGAGATATAGTATTTTATTATATAATTTATATAGCAAGATCACTTTTCGTTATAAAATAATAAATGTTAACTGCGTAAACTCTACTTAATGTAATAAAGTTGTACAATATCATCATATGTACTAATAATCTAAAATTTAGTTGATAGTCATTCTAATTATATATTATGGCATATTTTTTCTATATTTAATAATTTGATACTAAATGATTATCAATCGCTAAGATGACATATACATATCTCTACATTTTTTATCTTATATCTTCTTATATCTTATAAAACATGTGGTTCAGTTAATTGTAAATTAATATCTTGTAATATATGAAATATTTCTTGAATATAAATATTATTGTTAGTAAAAGCTAGAGCAAAATATTTAGGCTGATGTAAAAATAAAAACTTTAAATTTATAATAGCGGGGAATGGATTTGAACCCTTGACCTTCGGGTTATGAGCCCGACGAGCTACCAGACTGCTCTACCCCGCAACAATAATAATATTATATAATATTATTATCTAAAAGGTTAGAGTACAATTGTATTCAACACTATTACATAATATATATTAATTCATATATTTTATATCAATAATGTTGAATATGGGTGTAAGCAACTTTCTACACTATCCTTCGATAAAAAATAATCTTTATCAAAATGTGGTTTACTGTTTCTTAAAATATTATATATTCTGTTTACATTATCATGGATTAAAACTTGTTTTTTGTTTGATACAACATTCTATGAATTCTTTTCCTTGAAAAAGTAAATTTTTCAGTAGTTGGATTTTTTTTTGGTAGAAAATCGTTATTAAAAAAACTATTTTTAGATATGTAAGTTTCTGATATAGATATACATATACATTGTATATTGCATTGATTTATATTTTACTAGTAAAGTTGATTAATCAACTGATTAAATGGAATATGAAAAATTATTTGGTTATTTCTTTCTCCAAGATTAATTTTATAAATTAAATTTGTAAGGTTTCCAATAACAATATTGAAAATTTTATGATTTATAAAATGTTTTATAGTATGAGAACTGGTTTTATGTAAATAATTATTTACATTACATTTTTGTTTTTCTATGAAACGACTTAGTTTTTTTGATTGAAATAGTGGATTTTTATTATATTACTTACAAAAGTGGCGAAATTTTCTATGGCTAAATCAATAGCTACAATATTATCAAAAGATGGTGTTTGTTTTTTTATTATTTCATCTTCATAAATACACTATGCAACCAAACAAGTTGTTTTACATACCAACTGATTTTTTCAATAGTTTTATCTAAAACTAATTGTGAGGATGTCAATTTTAATCTTTTGATATGTTGACCTGATTGTGTTTAATCTGATTTTTAAGATTCCTAAAGGAAAGAAACCTTTTGTATTCAAATAGTTAGGTTGTCTTGAAAGATTTTTAAAAGATTCCGGATTCTTTTTGTATATTTTCATTAGTTGAACAAAAGATTTATGATTTTTATTTGACTTTTTTAAACATTGCTGAGCAAATTCAATTTTACTAATGAGTTTATAATTAACTTGATTTTTTAAATTAATTCTCTTTTGCATCAATTTTCTATATCATAATACAAATAAATGTTGTTGATATTCTTTATAATTCTGATTAATTATATATAGAGCTTTACTATAAAGATTTTTTCCATTATGTGCAAAATGTTGCACTTGTTTCAACTCATGTTTAGATAAATTGCGAACTTTAGCTTTTATGGTCTTAAGCATTTGTGATGAATAATGTATAAAATGATTTATATACCTACAATAAAATATTTTTTATGATATTTCAACTTTTTGAATCGTACAGTACGTATTAATTTTTCTTCTTTTGCTATAGAATTTCATAAAAAACCAATAGATGAGAGTAACTCTTTCGTTGATAATTTCTTTTTCATATATAACAGGAGCGAGAAAATGATTAATGACAATAATTTAACTTCAATCTTACTAAATAAATATGGGAATAAACCGAAACCAATTCTACTTAAACAATCGTTTTGATAAATATAAATATTTTCAATTTCATAATAAAAAATTTTTCTTTTTTCAAATGAAACATCGAGTGTAATGTCTTTAAAAGTATAATGTACAGAAATGCTTTGCTGATTAAAGTAATCAATTAACAATTGTTTTTGTTTTTTAAATCATTTTTGGGTTTTGATGTGGAGACTCTATCATAAATATAGTTTTACGGTTTTTTAATAACCCCATATATTTAATCTTGATTATATTCATATATACCATTAGGTAAAATCTTATCCACTAAAATCATTTTTTTTATTAGATTGGTTAAAGTAATTCGTGTACTTCCGGTTAATTGTTATAGTTCTTTAGCTTTCATAATAGTGTATAAATAATCATATAAAATATATAGTTATTTATACGATATTTAATATTTTTTAATTAATAAAAAAAATAATTTACAATTTTGATGGAATTTTTTTCATTTTGTCAAGGTATTGTTTAAGAAGTTAACTGATTATACAGAATAATTTGAATAAAAAATTTGATATTATATTTGAATATCTGAATCATACAATACTAGTTACAATTTTTACGGTGATTATAAAATTTATAGACAATTGATGGATAAAATAAACAATTGTACTAATAATTTATGATTTATCTGTAGGATTATTTTAAAAGTATTAGTTGCAAATTTTCAAACTCATAAAATCAATTTAACTTAACTTAACTTAACTTAACTTAACTTAACTTAACTTAACCGATTTTTTTATATATGAACTTTTGAGTTAATACTTCCCAATTTTACAACGTTATTTAAGAGACTGGTGTGTTTTTTCTAACAGATAAAGCCAAAAGATATAAAGGAAAATTTATTACAAATTCATTGTATGATGTTTTTTTTTGATTATTTTTCATATATTATTATCGAAAGAGATTAAGCCTCATTAAAAAAATAACAACTAGGATTTTGTTTGATTGATAGTTTTATGATAATAAAAATTGCTGTATAGTTAAGAATTTGTTGAGTAGATTGAATTTAATTAGAACAAGGAAATAACTCTGTTAGTTGAGAGTGAATTTTTTTGCTTGGTTATTAAAAAGTATATTTTTTAGTTGACAATTGAATATTAAGATACAGTATATCTAAAAAATATAAAAATGTCAATAATTAGTAAAAAATATTATACTTAAATATTAGATGTAATTATATAAAATTAATAATCAAATTTTTAGGAGGACAATATATGTCTGGAGGTTCAAGTGTGATTTGTTTTGTAGTAGATGTTTAATGATATTTAATAGATGCATTTATGTTTTATAATTATAAAATGTTATTAGTATATATATACGATATATTTTTATTCCATAATTTCAGTTAAAAGAATGCATTAAATATGGTAAGTAAGTTAAAATGCGATAAAAAATAGTTGTTCTTATGCTTATTTAATAAACATAGCATATAGATAATTATCTAAAAATTTTTTTGTATTTACTAGAGTTGATTGAATAGGTTAAATATTAATTAATAAAAAAATAATAAAGTTATGTGAATGCTGTAAAATCAACTTTTTTGATTAGAAATATAAGTTTTGTATATTGATTATAAAAAGTTTTTGTTTATTTACATTATAAAACAAAAAAGTAACAATAAGTAATCTATAAACTGTAAATCTAATACTTTTAGTGGAGCTGTTATTGATCTGTAAAAGTACAGAGGAGAGTAATACCTTAAAATGATGTCTAGAAAACTGTATTATAATCTTTTAATATACAGTTTTTTTTTAAAGAGGCTTTTTTATGATTATATTTTGTAACACTTCAATATTGTATAATTTTTGTTAATTTTTCAATAAATTAAGATGTATTAACAGTCTCTATTATTTTCAGGAGAGCGTCCTTTTTCTGATATTATTACAAGTATTCGTTATTGGGTTATACACAGTGTGAGGTTTATTTGTAGATATCTGGTTATCCACTTTATTGACATCTGGATTGAATAATTAATTTTAAATATTTTATATGTTGTTATTGTATTTAAAAAAATGAAATTTGAAAGTAATCAAATTTGATACTGTATTATATGGTTAAATCATCATCTTTTTTGTCAGAGTGTGTATTTTTAAAATTTTCATATATTATATTTTTCATAGTTTTGCTGTGTTAAGATGAAATAAAAATTTATAAAAAGTTGTAACAATAAAAGGCTAAAATTCTAGAATAAATCAAACATAAAATAATAAACTTTTTAGTTGTTTACATAAAAGGAATTAATTCATGAAAGTCATAAAGACTAAAAGCTAAAATTTTATATTCTATATAAAAGATGTATATGTTTTAAAATATTATATTCATAAAATTTACTATATAAATTTTAAATTTTTTTTTAAAAAATTGTATATTGAAATTTTTAATGTTATTATAAAATCACATAGCTGTATATGATGTGGTAAAATTTAGGTAATTAATTATCTACTTGATATTAAATTAGTTTTACTTTTTTAAATTTTTATTGTATTTATTAATTCATAAAAAACAAAACCCATTAAATTCTAATTGCTGTAATAAGTTACAGGTTATATTAATATGATACATATATATATTAGTATGTAAAAATTTTGATATAAGAAAATAATGAGAAAAAATAGCAAAATATTTTTGTCAAGTATAAACCTTCAATACATTTTAATGACAATTAATAGAGTTTAAGAGCCATATAAACTTTAAGGATTATCTATGGATATCAATGAGAGTTTAGGCATATATCTTTAAAAATAATATACATTAATCCTTTAAAATGTTTATTGAAGATGAAATGATAAAAAAATGCTTAAATCTACTCATATATTACAATTCCATCGTTATTTGTAGCGGGTTGGTTATTTGTGTGTGATTTGTTTTTATATAAAAAGTCTAAATCTTTATGAATATATATTTTTTTTATAAGTATGAAAAAAATGCTAATGACAATAAATTATCATTGATATTAAAAAAATTTATATCGTTTAACACTATTAAAAAAATAAGTATTATATTTTTAATAGAAAGAGTTGTGAAAATTTTTTTACTAATTATTATATATACTATTTATAATAAGTTCTATAGATGAATTTATGATTATTCAATTTTATTAGTTCAGGCACTCTAAGGTTAAGGAAAATTTCAATATTTGTTCATTTTTGTTATGGTAAAAATGTGACAAAGTATGATGATAAATTTTGTACATGGACAAGATTTGATTAATAGCAAAATAATAAATTATTCTAATAAAGACATAGAAAATATTTAAGCAAAAAACATTGACGTTAATATAATGTATTGTAAATTGATGCTGTCTTTACTTTTATCAATCAATTACGTGATAACATGAGTCAAATCAATTAATTATTATTATTCAATAGATGTGAATGTAACTTTGAATATAAATAAGTTGATTTTCATCATAATAACAATTAAGATTAATGATAACTCTTGTCAGTAGCGGTTTAGATTTGAATGATTTGAAAGTGTCAGATACAGATCTTAATAAGAGTTTAAATATATGTATTAACATTTTTTATTAAAATATTAAAATAAAGTATTTATTCTACTTTCTCAAGTACAGGTTTAGCCTACGATGTTTTTGGTACACCTCGTCCAAACGAAGTGAGATTGATATTTAGAGTATTGTTAAGAGATAGCAAGTTAATCAAATTTAACTAAAACATAAAAATTGATAGAAGTTTATTTGATTATATTGTCTCTATGAATTTTACTTCAGAGAAGTTAATTTTATTTAGATAATTTATTAGAAATCATCCATAACATAATTCTAAAGTTATTTGTGTACTATGATATGATTATAAAAAGTAAATTTATTATCAAACTTAAAATCAAAAAGCAACTCCTATTCAAATAAATATATAGCTAGATAATAAAGGTTAAATATAAATATGTTTCAATTTTATAATATTTATTGCATATAAATAGTTATATAATGAGAAGAGAATTTAATGTAATTATGTAATGGAAAAAAATATAATTGATTTATTTTATATCCAAATTATTTTACACAAGATAGGCAACAAATTCCTTTAGTAAACGATAGGTTTAGCGCTAAACAAGAGCTAGAGTGAGATTAGATAAAAGATGAGATTGAAAATCAAAGTGTTACATTTGTTATATTTATGTCACGGATGATAGTTGTATTTTCATGAAAAGTTTTTTTGTAATATTTATATTTTAACTAAAGTGTAAAAGTACTAAAAATTATTGCTAATTTAATATAATGTAAAGTCTAAAAAAATTTATAAATTTTTATATAGTTTTGTGCAAACAAAATGGATTGAACAATTGTGACGTTTTTTTGATAATTACTTGGAGTAAAATATATTTTTAAAGTGATTATTTTTTATATAGTAACGTACATTCAATATAAATTGTATATACATGATGTATATTTATAATTTTTTAGATTAATGTGAGTGTGCTATATTTATATAAATTTAAGTAGTGAAAAAAATCATATTACATACTAGAATTGATAAAGATAAATCCTAGTACTATAATACGAAATTATGAACATTTTAGATAGACTATTATTCATGTAACTTATATGAGCTTTTGTCAAAGAAATAATTTTATAATATAAAATTTTGGTTTTTATATATTGTTTAATTAATCATATATATATGATCACTGATTTCAATATGACTAAGAGTATCATTTAAAATAATAAAATATTTAATGAAAAGCCATATAAAAGTATTTTACATATGTTTTTGTGAATATATATTTTTTTTATCAACAAAGTATAATTATTCAATATATAATTTTTATAATATTAAATCTGATAGATTTAACGAAAGGATTATAAGTATATTTATTAAGGAGAATAGTGTGTGATTTATATATATAAATCAATAAGATCTATTTATTGTCATAATCTAGGAAAACGATTTAAGAATGCTTATTCATATTTACGGATAATGATAGTTAATAAGAATATAAATATTCACAAATTTATAGATAAAACTTATAAGATGTTGTTTATAAAAAGATATTATTTGGGATAAATCTTTTTATTATTACAATATATTTAATTTAATGGAAATTTTTGACAATTAAATTAACAACTATAAAGATTGTAAATTATCTACAACCAATAACTAATAAAAAGCATCTTGTTGATGATTAGTGATTTATTATTTTATAATAATAACATTTTGTTGCAATATTTTAGAGGAGTATTTAAAAATAGTTGTGCTTATAGCCATGTAAGAGAGATTTATTGTATAGTATATTTTATACAGCTAAATTGCAATAACCATTAAAAAATTATTATATTGCGAATAAAATAAAATTAATTTTCAAGTTTTTACTGAATACAGAAGTGTATATAATTTTTATATATTTATTGAGATCTGTGTTTTATGTCATAACAAGACAAAATCTTAAGTTAAAATTTATGATTATAGTTGTATATTTAATTGATAAATAATTGAACCGTATGTATACGTATACATATTAAAGTGTAAATATTCATGCATATGTATTTTATTTTTAACTATATTAAGTTAATCAACATTATATGAAACTATAAATAAATATTGCTTCAAAACCAACTATTGTAACGATGTTATCTATTGAGTGGTTAATTATAAAATTAGTAGTCGGATACGAGTATTGTCACAAATTATAATATTAATAAATATATTCTTAAATTAGTATACTAATGTAATAAAATTACCAAAACTAAAATATGAATAGTTATTTGTTTATGAATCATAAATTATTTAAAAATACATCAAAAAATGCAAAACGTTATGATGAAAAAATCATATGATCATTAAGTATTATGTATGTTTTTATATAGAAAATAACCATGTATTTGGTATAAATATAAAGTTTTTACTACATTTATAGATTAATTATACATGGATAAAATCTGCAATATATTCTATTATATCTTTTTTGGGATATTTTATCAAAAAGTATATATATTGACTAGTTTCAAGTAAGATATATTACTAGTCTCTTTATAAAAGAGGGGGGAACTATAAGAGAAAAAATAAAATTTTTTTCTATGTGTACAATTATAATTATGATGTTATTTTTCGTGAATTTTATTTACAGGGTTCTTGCTCAAATTTTTAATAATATATATATACACTTAATAAAAATGAAATCAATAATAGAAAAAACTATGTTTTGACAAAGTAAGAGGTCTTTTTCAGAGAGATTGAAGAATTTAAGCTATAATTAAGTTTAGTATTGAAGTTGTGAAGTAGTTAATATTTCAATATTTTTTTAGATTATGGATTTTGTTTGTGATGTATATAGATTACATTATATATCGTAACAATATAGAATTAGACTATATTCATTTTAATCTATTAAACTTATTTATATGGATAGGTTTTTATATTTATTTCTAATATTTGGTGACATGAATAATATCTTAAAATGTTAATCAAAAAAGAATATTTATAATATATGAAATTTTAGCCAAATAAATACTAGTTCTACTGAAAGCTACCTTTTAGTTCTATATAGATTAATATGTTTACAATAATTGAAGAAATCTGAGTTTTCAAAATTGTCATCGTATATTATTAATCTTAGTTGTTTACAATATGATATATCTTTGAAGATGAGCCTAGAAAAATTATTGTTTTCTGCGGATAAAGATTATAGAAAATGTTCTTAATGATCTTTATATCAGAAATTATATTGATATGAATTATCTGAATTCAGCATGATTTCAACCAAATACTATATATTTGTTAATTCACGAAACCACTAGTATATTTTGTTTATTATGACATTTTTGCAATTAATAAAGTGAGATTATTCTAAAAAAAAAGTACTAGATGAAGATGTTCTAGAAATAGAATAAAAAGGGGGCTTCTTAACTGTTAAGTACAAGTTTGTTGATATCAATTTTAGCAGTATCGTGCTATATTATTATTATGTAGCAACTTTTTAATTGAACAAAGAGATGAAAATTCCAATAAACACAATGTATAGTTTCAAATATTTTTAAATAAATAATTGTATTCAGGTAAATTAAATATAATTTTGTATTTTGAAAGATAATAATTAATGAAATTGTTCTCTCGTATATAACTTATTAGTAAGTTAGAGATTATAAGTTATAAAAATATGTATTTAGTTATAACTGATAAAATAGATGTTGTCTATTATGATTCATATGTAAACATCTAGTTTTGATGGATAGATTTATATTTATTAATCGATGTTATTTTATATAAAATAAAAATTATATTATCTATTAATTTTAAAGTATAATTTTATTTGAGGAAATTAAATTGATTGAGTATTAATTTACATGATTTTACTCTAATAATGAATCAAGGCAATACAAAGCAGCCCATTTCATATCCAATTTTTACATTTAGATGGTTAGCGTAAGATTGATAATAATAGATATTGTTTTTATCGGAACAAGTAATGTAGAATAGAAATCATATCTAAAGCAATTCATTGTAAAAAAGCTATTGCATAATTTATTCAAAAGTAATAATTTAATAGATAAAAAAATTTATTTTTTCGATTTTGTAGATTTAATTCGGATATATTTCTGATAATCAAATTAAGAATATGCATTTTTGTATAATATGATCTAGTTTATATTGATAATATTTGAAGTATTAAAGATCAATGTTTATTTGAATTATTACGAATTTATTTTTGAAGTCAAAAAACTTAAAAAATGTAAAAGTATTATTATAATACAGTATCAATTTAAAGAAAAAAATATTTATAATCATTTAGTAGTGTTATAGATATTCAAATATTGTTTTTGATGATTTAAATTATTACTGAAAATCTATATAGTATGTTTTACTATTTATAGATTTTGAATAAATTTAAATTTTTTGATTATTGAATTTCTGAAAATATAATTATTTATTCTCGTGCATGGATTAGGGATTCCAACCATTTTCTTTTTAGGAGCTATTACATCAATGCAATTTATTCAGAGATAGGAGGTTTGGTTTATATACATAATATGTTTTCAAATAAATATTAATCATAAATAGCTAACCATTTTAGTATCATTAACGATACAATAGCCTAAAAACAATTAATATAATTGTATGATTAAATAAGAGTTATAATTTGGCGATAGAAGTTTATTATGAAGATGTTTATGTAATATATTGAATACGTTTGATTATAAAAAATGATCTATCTTAATATTTAGAAATGTGAGATTTGTTATTATAGTATACGTTATGATATAATTTAATACAGTTTGTTATATCTTTCGGTATTTCCCAAAGTTTACGTGTTTAAAGTCTACGTCTAACTGCAAGGATCAATAAATAGGCCAGTTCCTAAATAGACGTTTTTATTAAGATTTTTGTAATATAGAGAAGTATTTTTTGATAATAACCGACATAGTAGAAATACTGTTAAGGCGTATTGAAAAGATAGCAAAATCAAATGAATTTTTTAGTACAAAATTAACAAAATTTTGGTACAAATAAACAAGAACCTAAAAATGTAAATTATAAATATTGATTAATATTATACTAAGTTCTGTTCAAGAACAGTGAATAATTTCCTTGAAAAAAAATAAATCGTGTATATGTGTTTATAATAATATATATAAGTAAGTTGTAAAAAATAGGATAAATCAAATATATTATCGTCAGCAAGTGTAAGTACTAGACTAAACAGTATATTATATATATAATAGTTTGAGTGATTTTATAACTGATGTTGTATAATATTAAACTTTATAATGTAAATTTTTTATATAAAGTTCTTATATGTTCTTTATTGTCTTATCTTTATTGAGAAAAAGAGTGCAAAATATTTTTAAGTTTAAGAGCTGTATAAATGATCAAATTTAATTACAGATCTGAGATAAAGCTTAAAGAAAACTCGACAAGTCATTATTTGTATTTCTTTACCATATATATTGATGATTATGTAATATACATAATAAATAATTCTTGGAGAAAGTTTTTTAAGCGAATCAATTTTAATGAAACAAATGTCATATTTATTTGATATTATTTATAGATTTACTTACTTCATAAAATCGTACAAAAAGTAAAATATTGATATTGCAAGTGTGCTGGGTCTAAGTATAATTTATAAATATGTGTGTAGATCTATTTTTTTAGTATAAAAAAAACTTGTAATATAAAATAGAAAGTATTTTGTCATTGAAAATAGAAATAAATTAGAAAAAATAACCTATTCTTTATTTTTATATTGATAATTACGCAGATTGGAAAACTTTTTTTATTAATATTGCTTAAATTCTCAATGTAAATTTTTAGATAGAATTATATCTCAGTATTTATCAAAATAAGTTGTTAAACTGTAAAATTAAAAACTTCAATTTATTTCTAAACGATAGATTTTATTAATTAATGATAAATAAATTTTATATATGCAAAAGTATATTATCACAATATAACATTTTTTATATAAGCGTGATTATTCTTGTTTTCTATTTATTCTGTGTTAAATTTATTGACTTAAAGTAGTACCGTAAGATACTTCACTTTATCAGTAAAAATATTAAACTAATATAGAATAATTTATGTAAAAAAAGTTTATATATAAATATCACTATTAATTTTTAATTGGCTATTTCGTTTTTAAATTTTATTTCTATAAGTTATAAATTTAAATATAATGTAAATCAATAGCTGTATTAATAAAAATATTAATCTACAGCTTTGCAAGAGAGATGTATACATATAAGATGGTATGTGTTGTAGAAAGTGCATCTATTTTCTTTGTCTATTCAAGAAAATAATCTTACATATAGATTGTTAAAAAATTTAGATTTGCTAAATTAAGAAATCTATCTATTTTTATTTAGAAATTATGAGTAATCCAAATCCAAACAAGCAACCTGTTGAATTAGTATGAATGTTTAAAAATTAAAACGATTATAATAGTTAAAATATATCAAGAATATATAAACAATGATACAATTTAATTTTAGATTAGAGTATTGGACTGTAACTTGCATCATTTTAAAAAGTTTGTGAAGTAATGTAGTGATAAATTTCATTAATATTTAATAATTTTAAATATTCTTATTTAATTATTTGCACGAATTTACTGAGAGTATATGAGTGATTCTTTTGTAAAGAGATATGACTATTTATTGTTTATAACTAAGTAATATCTTTATATATTCAAAAATTAGTAAATTTTTAATTAAAGTAAATAACATGCTATAGTCCAAATACATATGGATACAATTTATAGTTATATTTTCTTTCCTAATTCATCCCATAGAATAGTGAAAATTAAAAACATAATGCGAAATTTGAGTTAATCTAGCAAAATTTTTTTGTAATCTTAAGGTAACTTTTTTTGTAAACTAAAATGTTATATATTTTAGTTGGGTTTTGATGGTTTATATTTGGAAATTTCAGATTATCTTATTCATACGATTGCAGCAAAGATCTTCAGAAAGCTTATCTATATACGTAATTGCAGAATGTAAGGTATTTTAAGAATTAGATAATATTAAAAAATTCGAAGATAGCGAGTTTATGAATGAATTATAAAAGAAAAAATTTAATAATTTACGTGTTTTTTAATAATAGCATATTATCAGTTTTAGAAGTTATTCATTATTAAAATGGGTACAACATTAGCACAAATATTTTTGATATAATATGAGTTATAAGTATTATGTATTATTAATGATTATAGTAAATATCACCAGAATATACATAAATATTTTATATAAGTCGATAAAGTACATGAATTCTTGATGCTAAAAAGTATGCCTTTTTTTATTAATATATTTATTTTAAATAAAATATATAAAATTGAGAAACTATATGATACCAAAGTATCTCTTATGGATTTTACAAGACAGATATAACAATTTTTTTGTTTGCATATCAATTCTAAAAATAATTATTCTTTTAACAAACATTTTTTTGCTAATTTATTTTAAAAGTGTAGAAAAGTCTTTATTATTACTGTAAAGATCTTCAAAAAACATATATATGTATTGCAGCATATTGTAGTACCAGTTCGTATGATTATTTCAAGTTGTAAGCTATTAATAGCAAAGATCTATATTTATAATTTATCATAGGAGGTTTTAGGGTGTTGCATTTGATAATGATATATAGAAATATATGAAGCATATTTCGGGATTGCAAATTATCTACAATAGTAGTCATATGCTAGTTATGATTTATCTGTTAAGTTCATTTAAAAGCAATTTATAGGTTAAAATTTAATTCTTTTAATGTATTGAAGAGTATTATTATATAAGAAATACATATATATTTTTATAAAAATCAACATGTCAATTCAAAGATAATTGTAAAATATTGTGAGAAATTATTTAACTATATGATTCTATGTGTGATGATAATAAATAATTGACGGAGAAAAAGATATTAAATTAGTAGAATAAAATTAAATTTTCTATTCTGTTCAATAAAAAAAAATAATTAATACAAAAAAATATGTATCTTATATTCTTTTTATTTTCAACTTATCATAGTATATTTATAAATAATTAAATATTATGTTATAAAATTTACAATCCTAACTAATAGAACATCCTTATTTTGGGGTTTGTTATTAATTTTTGTCTTAGCAGTATTATTCTCAAGCTATTTCTTTAATTAATTAAATTGTAATCAAATTAAAGAAATAGAGAAATAGGATATTAACATTTTATTATTTTGTCATGAAAAATAAAATTAAAATACTAATAATTAATTGAATCAACAATTTAGGAGATAGGTGTGTTTTTTTATGTAATCTATTATCCATTTTATTAACGTAGTTTAATGATTAAATTTTTTTTGTTTTATAAATATTAAACGAGAGTTTGATTGTTTGTTTTAGAACAACTATATAATTTATATAATCATTTAATCCAAAAAAAAATGAAGAAAATTTGTATATAATGTCTATTAATGATATTAATTAAAAATAAAAAAATATATTTGATGTTTTATTCTTCAGACAATAGTTTTTATGTTAAAATATAAAGAATTATTAATGATAGTTGTAATTATATACTCAATTCTTAAACTGATTGTGAATTAATAATTAAAAGCTATAAAAAAATTTTTTAAATTTTGAAATTCAATATATCCAATAGTACATCATAATTATTCGTATAGCATTTTTAATGTTTTGAATTGTTGAAAATTTGTATTTATTGAAATTAGTAGCCTTAAAAAATTTTTTTTATTTATGGATGTGTTCGATTTGTTTGGATATATAGAACTTTAGATGTTAAAATTATTTGTAAACAAACGTAACAGATGATTATGAGTAGCTTATTTTGAAGTAATTGTGCTTAATATCTATTCATAGCAAAAATCTATATGATCTATTTACTTTAATAAAAGATTAAAACATGATATCATATCAGTTTGGTCTCGGTCCTATACTAGGCAAATTTTATATTACTATAAATCAACTTTAGTATTTATGTATTCTATTATTATTATTAATTAGAAAAAAAGTACAAAGTATAAAATAACTTCATCCTATTTTAAGACTACAGATTATATTGGTGATATTTTATATTTTCACACGAATAAACTTTATTGTCAGAACTCTATTATAAGAATAATATAACGTTTAGTTTTGTAAGATTCGTTTGTAAATATATTTAGTATTGTTGAAAAAATAGATAGTAACATAAATCATAATACTATGAGATAATATAATTTAAATTAAAGAGTTAAATATTAGTATATAATTATCAAAAAATTGTTAATTATAATAATCATATTAATTTTATCAATAAATATTTGAAAATTATAAAACATAACTTTAATAAAAATAATGTATAAAATTACACAACGAAGTCTAATGTTTAAAAAAATCAGATAAGAACTAAATAGCTAATAAATATATAAGCTTATTATGTTTATATGATAATTACTTTACGAGTGAGTATAAGAATTAACAGTTTTCGTCATTATTAATTTATAAAGATAAAATTTATTACATATATTATAAAGATATTTGCAATGTTATTAGAAAAATAGGATTACACTAGAAGTGTTTTGTGAAAAGATTTTATACAAAAAAAATTATACATAAATTTATTATATATATACTGCCGCGTATTTTTTTGACCATTTAGATTGTAAAATGATATCTATATTATTTTTATAAGTTAAGATTTAGACTATTAAAAGTTCTGTACTTTATTAATTTATTCTATCTATTTGTATGATTTTAATTAGTAAAATAAATAAAACTATAAGTTAGATTAAATAAAATTCTCAAATCTGATTTTCTAAGATAGATGTATCTTCATATTATTTAGGAGCATCAATTTTCTATGCCCAAAATGATGTATAAAAAAATTTATAGAATTATCAGCATTAATTTAAAAAAGTCAAGATATTTTATTTCTAATATTATATATTAATATTAATGTATTGATATCCATTAGACGTTAATATGTCAAGTACAGGTAGAGTTCCGTTATGGTTAGTAGCATTGGTAGGAGGCATTGGCGTAATAACTGTTTTAGGCATTTTTATTTATGGATCTTATTCTGGAATAGGTTCATCACTTTAAGAAAATAGTGAATTAATTTCATTTTCTTTTGAATAATTATTATTACATTACATTTGTTATAAATATATATTACTTATTAAAAATTATGATTGAAAGAGGATCTCAAGTTAGAATTTTACGTAAAGAATCTTATTGGTATCAAGAGTGAGTTGTGTTTCTAGAATTTTACGATATAATTACGGATAAATAAATATTTGCAATATCCTTTGATTCTATAAAATGCTTTTTGCTTTTAAATAGTTTTTCAGTTTTTACGATATATCAATGGTTAAATATAGGTATAAGTTTAATAGTCAAAATATATATAATATGCGTATATAGGGGTTATGTATTTTAATAAAGTAAGTTAGATTTGTTGTACATATACACATATTAATAAGTAAAAAAAAGTTATCAGTGTTTATTTCTTAAAACTAAACATAATATCAAGGTTAATAGTCTATTATATAATAGTGAAATATCTTGAAGTCAGAATTTTACTTTGAATCATTTTTATAAAAAATTTAAGAATTAAACATAGATGTTATGATAACAAATAAGTATAATCATCATTCTTATTTGAAAATTAATAAAAAGTGTAAAAACTTTTATGCTACAATCTTATCGTAATGCTGATCTAGTAAAAAGAAAAGATAATGTTAAAAATTGTAAATTATTAGAAGATTTTCAAGATTGTATTTATGAAAAATATTAATTTATACTTAATGATTGCATATAACTAACATGAACGGATATAAAATTTTTTATGGTATTCATTATTTATATGGATATGTATAAGCGTCTGAAAATTATATTTTTTATTTATAGTTTTTAAAGTTTGAATTGATAAATATTTTTGCAAAATGTAGCATTATTTTAGATGAATTTTATAAGCGATAAGCCATTTAAATGTTAATTGTTTCCTTATGGTTTCTAATAAAAAGTATATTTATAAGTCGAATTATTTTATTTACATTATATAAGATCGACTAACAAAAAAAAGTTTTGTTTGAGAAAAAAACATAAGAGTTGAGTTTATTATATGTCGTGTAATTATAAATCACAAATTATCGTGTAAACCACGTAGTTTTTCTAGTTATTTATTAGTGTTGTAATTATCATGATTAATCTGAGAATCCAGTGATCAATATCATTTGTAAGTTTTAATTTTGTTACATTTTTAGCAGTATATAGTGTATTGTAAGTACTGTTTACGAATAAGTCAACTCAAAAAAATATATTTATATATATATAATATTTAGATGTCTATGATTTTAAGTAGGAGAATGTTCATTGTTACAATAACTAATTAAAAGTAGTAATTGAGTAGTATATTTTTTAGTTATTAGTTGTATTATGATATTGTTACTCTAAATCTAGAGAGTAGTGTATGTATTTTTTATAAAACCAATCGTAATTCCTATGGTAGATTTGGATAGAGATATAGTAAATGTATCAAATATGTATATAAATATAAGTATGGTAGATAAAAAAATAGTTTATTTACTATGATATTTATATGTTATATATTTTAATAAGTTAATATGAAATTAATGCTGTATCTATGTTTTTAGTTAATGAATCATAATATGAATATGAAAAATACGTTTGAACGACGTTGCTAATATGAAAAATTGACAAATAAATTTATATAGTTATATCATGGATATTATAAAATAAACTTTATTTCTAGTTTAATTAATTTATTTTATATGATAAATATAAAATAATAAGTCAAACATTTTAGTAATAAAAAAAAATATGTTAATATTATTATCAATAATCTTTTACATATCTGTAATAAGTAATTTGGGTTCCAAAAATGAAAAGCCAATAGTTGACTATTGAATTCCTATAAACATAGAACAGAATTGTTATTTATATGATCATTAATAAAGTCAAGTGATTATAGTTTATCAAGATTCAAGAAATTGCTTTCATCGTTCAATAAAAGAGTTTAATACTATATATATATTTATGTAAAATTTTAATATAAATTATAATCCTTATGAAAACATAAAGTTCTTATAAGGATTGGTTCTAGAAATGTATTTCTCTATTATTGATGTACATTTATTCTTTACAAGTGTTGCAACTATTGACAAAAGTGGAGTTAAATATCCAGTCGTGGTTCGCTTTGAAAAAGTAAATTACAGTGGTGTGTTTGTTTTACTGAAGTGATAAAGTTGTATCTTTTTATTAATTATTGTCTTATGATAGAATAAAAAAAATTTTTAACACCAACCATCAAGTTTATAATATGATAGTGTAATTCACCATGTAATGTGAAATTATTGGATTTACTATTGATTTTAAGTGATTGAGTAAGATTGCTAGTAAAATGAGTTGATTTATTTAGTGGCTAAGTGATTAACCAATTAATTTAATTTAAATAATGTTTATTAATTATCATGATAAAATGTTAAAGCTGAATTGTGTTTTAAGACTTGAATTAATCATCATTTTAAACTTATATATTTTAGTATAACTCGTTGAGATTTCTTATGAATATAATTATGATATTTTTAGTATTGTTTTGTTATTTAAAATTTTGTCTGTATTGATGTATTTCAACCACAAATATATGTAAATCATATTCTATATATTTAGCATATATAATGATAAGTAATAGCAAAAAATAAAATTTGATTGTAATTATATCTAAAAAATAAGGATAAATATATCTTTTCTTTAGTTTATATATGATTTAAAATATTCCATAAAGCTTTAATAAGAATAGTTGTATAATTTTTATATATAATTAGATAATATTTAAATTACTTATATTTTGAAAATTACAAAGATAATAATATGAAGTTTAATTTTTGTGATGTAATTATAAAAAATAAAATAGTTAATTGATTGAATTTTATAACACCTATATTGTTGTTGTAATAATACTATATTAATGTAATTTGTAGAAAGATATAGAGAAAGAGAAAGTTGAATAATATTTATTTGGAGAGGAGACTTTCTAATATTTTTATCTCTTATAAAATATGAAAGATAAAGTAAAAGTCATAAAAAAGAATAGTTTTATTTATGTATTTGTACAAAGATATATAATAAATAATAATTTAAGTATATCTATTTATACATAAATGTAATATAATAAGACTTTATTGAATTATCAAGTAAAAACAGAGACAGTGAGATTTGTTTGTAAATTAATAAATAGTTTTTAATGTATTCAATATAATAATATTACTTGTTGAATTACGAAAGAGATGAAATTAATATATCAATTTTGGATATATTTAACTGTATATTAAATTTTATTTTTTTAGACGTATTAATTATAGATATTTATTGTTATAAGCAGCAAAATATAAATTTAATAATATATTACAAAAAAATCTTTATAAATAATTTTTTATTTTGTAGATAAATAAACATAGCATATTTTACTGATTAAGTAAAAAATATGAAATTAACACAATATGCATTAATTTATGGAATTAATATATATCTAGAATATCCGTTTGAATTACAGGGAAATATCTGTAATTCAAATTATAGGAATTAAATATAGATAAAGAGTAAAAAAATATCTTTTTACTTTTTCAGATTTAAAAATTATGACTATAAATTAAAAAAATTAAAAAAGTAGATCAAGAAAAAAATAATAGCTAGAAAAATAAAAATGTATAAATCTAGATATTCATGAAGAATGTTTCTATTAAGATAGACTGCATAACTTAATTAATTTTTATTTATATTAAGTATAAATAACATTTAAATTATATTTTTATAATAAAGGATAAAAAAATTGATAATTTTAAGGTATCTGTGGTAAAAGTGCTAAAGAAATTTTCTAAAAAGGTTATTTTAAATAAAATTTTGTTAAAAGAAGTGTATGACGAGATGAATTTTATAATAGACATTTCATTTTAATAAACAGTAATAACTTCACATTAGAAGAGGTTGTAGAAGTACCCAAATCAGACAAGTAGTGTTTAATTATATTGTTTTATTTAATTAATATGTAGTATATCTACTGTTGTCTTAAATATGGTTTTTATATAAATATATCCTAAACTTTTATTAAAAAATATTAAATATTGTATAAATAATTATATATTTTTATACAATATTTAATATTATGAAAGCTAAAGAAGTATGACAATTAACATGATTTACTTTAATTAATTTAGTAAAAAGAAAAATTATTTTAGTGGATAAGGTTTTACCCAATGGTAGGTAGGTATTAATATAACCAATATTATATCTTTCAATAAATATATGGGCATACTAAAAAAGCGTAAAAACTGGATTTATGCTAGAGTATCTACACCAAAACTTCAAAATGATCTAAAAAAATAAGAACTCTTTTTACTTGATTATTGTAATCGCAATGGTTTTACTTTAGATGATACATTTAAATATATTGCAAGTTGTGTTTCGTTTGGAAAAAAAGAATTTTGTATTTTGTTAGAAAAAATGTGGAATGATGAAATCGAAAATATTTATATTTAATCAAAAGATCGCTTAAGTCTTGTATGATTTTTTGTATTTCAATATTTATTTCATAAATTTGGAGCTAAAATTATTGTCATTAATGATTTCTTAAATCATGCTGCAAATGAAAAAGAAATTACTAACGAAATAGTCATACTTATTTATTGTTTTTGGGTGAAATTTGATAGAAAACGAAGAAAAACAAAATGAATATTTTAAGATTTGAAAAGTTGAAATATCTTGAAAAATATGTTACAACATATATCTAAATACTTTTATACACTATTCATATCAAATGCTTAAACTGATTAAAGCTCAAATTCGTAATTTATATAAATATGATTTTGAGCAAGTGCAACACTTTTCACACAATGGGAATAATCTTTATAATTAAGATTTATATATAGTTAATCAGAATTATAAAGATTATCAAAAATATTTATTGTATTACGAAATGGATAAATTGATGAAAAATATAATGAATTTGGAAAAATAAGTTCATTATAAACTTATTGCTGAATATGAATTGGCTTAGCAATGTTTAAAAAAGTTATATCCAAATTATAATCTTCTGTTCAGCTTATTAAAAAATATAAGAAAAATTTGGAAACCTTTAGAGGTGTTCTAAGATTACCTAAATATTTTGATAAAAAAAGGTTAGGTTCCTTTAATCATGTCAAATCGTAAAAATGAAATAACAAAAAATCATGTAAAAATATTAAAAAATATCAAATTTACAGTTTCAAAATTATTTTTAGAGAAAATTATTAAAGCAATTCATTTGGTATGTAAAAACAACTTATTTTGTTACATATTATATATATGAATATGAAAGTATAAAAGTAAAAATAATATCTTTTGACAATATCTGAGCTATTGATTTATCATTAGATAATTTAGCCACTTGTGTAAGTAATATAGGTCGATTTATCATTATTTTAGGAAAAAATTAAAATCAATCAATCAATTTATAAATAAGACTCAAGTTAAACAACAAGAAAAAATTTTGAGACGGTTAACCGTTAAAGATATACAAAATAGCAAATCTAAAGATCAACTATTTCGATCAAAAAACTGAATCGTTTGACATAAAAACAAAAACGTAAAGATAATGATTATTTACATAAAACATCTAATTATATTATAAAACTATGCATTAAGCATAAGATGTTCAATATTGTTCTTGGAAATCTTGAAAATGTGAATTATAAAAGTAATCTTAGTAAAAAAATAACCAAGTTATTTGTAATATTCTAATTGATCAGTTGATCAATTAACTTGAATATAAATCGATTCACTATAATATACAATGTAGTCGTATAGCAGAAAGTTTATACCTCAAAAGCTAGTTTTTAGATAACTATTTTTTACCCCCAGAATATCAACCGACTTAACAATTTACTGTTTCAGAAACAAAATCACATGGGCGTGTATTGAATAAAAACTTATATTTGCATAAATGCTGATGTAAAGTGTTTCACAACATCATTTTATCAATGTTGATATGAAAGAAGCTTATAGTATTTTTAGAAAAAGTCAATAACAGTGTTATCAAATTTTTTTTATTAAATGGTGTTCTCTAAGGTTGGTTACATTGATATTCAATAATATGAATATATAATTATGTCAAAATATAATTTAAGTCTAAAATAGTTCACAATTTAAAATATTGAAATTAAATGTCAAAATATGTTATAATACAAATATATAAAAAAACAAAAATTCAATATATTAATTACAGGTAAAGTTCAGAATTAATTGAGCATTTTTGATGAAAGTTTCTCATTTTTTGGCTTGCTGAGTGAGATATATCTAATGAAAAATAGCTCGTATATGGATTGCTCATTAACTGAGTAGTAGGGTTAAAATATTTCAACTGTATTTGTAGAAGTACTCCCCCACTTTAATCTTGGCTCAGTGGGGGATGGATAGTAAATAGTGATTAGTAAAATATAGTTATCAATGTACTGATATATTGTTATATAAATAATATAAATTAGAATCAAATATGAAATGTGAGACTAATAATCATACATTTTTTTCATGTCATTATTACTGAGTATTAGTAGTTCGATATAATATAAAAGTATTCAATAATATTATAGCTCATCAATGATCAATATGTTTTCAAACATACATCAAAATTATTATGTAAGAGTTATAAAAATGTTCGTAGTAGATTTATTAAAAAAAGTGTTTTGCAATCAGAGCATATAGTTATAGTTAGATATAGTTTTTTAGGTCTAAACATAAAGTTTCATTGAAAGTTAGATAAGCTCCAATATAAGTTTAAAAAAGATAATAAAATGAAAGAAGCCGAAAAGACTTGACAATATAAAAATTTATTAGTATTGTTGTGATTTAACTCTAAAATAAAAAATAGTTTTAAAATATATGTTTTATATTTAAAATATTTTTTATAATTTTTACATTAGTAGATAAAATTGAATATTATGCAGAACTTTCAAAAAAGTTTACAATAAATATTCTTTATTATCAAAAAATTTTGAATTTTTTGAACAGGTTATTTTTATAGTTTTATTTAATAAAATCTTATAAGTATAATTTTCTAATAAAAATTTCTTTAAAAAATTAAAAATTAGATGGTTTACGTTCTACTTTTAAAACATTTTTTGATATATAAGAAATAAACTAACAAGTATCATAAATACTGAAAAAGGTAACTGAAACTTAAAAATAATGAACTTAAAACTGTGCATTACATATTAGTTATTGGATGGAATCATTAGCTATTTTAATATATTTAAAATAACTTTTTAAATATATTATAGTTTTATGTTGTGAGAAAAAAACTTTTTTAAATTTTCCTAATTTCTTTTTTATAAAAAATAGGTATTTATGTCGGATGTAAAAAAAATTTATGTATAGTAATGGTGTACAAGTTCAAAATACTCAATACTTGTAATTATCTAAATGTTAACTTATATAAGCTAGAAAATATTATGCAGCTTACAAAAAAACTGAATCATTAATATATAATTGAGAGAAATAGAACGTATAACGTTAATTAAATTCGTAAAAAAAAAGTGATCGTTATAAAGATCTATTTAATAGTATAAATTAAGAGAAGCAAGATTCTGTCTTATTAAATAGGAAAAATAAAAATTAAAACAATTAAGTTATAAAAGATATATAATTTATAGTTTTTTTAATCTGTTTTAAATAAAAGTACTAAAGAAATTTATTTTGTAGTTTATTATGTTTAGGAAGATGAAAAAAATTTTCTTCTTATGAAAATATATTATTATTTTATTTTGTTGCAAACAATGTTGATACTTGCCTAAGTAACATTAGTTAAGCTATTTTCATATTAGGGGAACAATTTAAATTTATTAATTATTGTATTAATAGAGCGATGTAAAAAGAAAAACTTTCTAAAAGGTTGAAAATTAGTTTGTGGATTAACCAAGGTATAAAACCAAGGATGATTTATATAAAATATCTGCCCATATTATTAAATTGTGTATTAACAATAAAATATTTAACACGGTTGTTAAAAATTTTACTAGACAGAATAATCACATCATTTATAATTTTAATTTGGTAACAAGATTCTTTAAATTAAAGAGAAATCCATAGAATAAAATATGGAATTTTTTACTATATTAAAAGTTTATACTGTTAAAGCAAATTTTTTAGACATGATTTTGACTTATAAACTCTGTATCTATTAAAAAATTTAGGATTTTAGTATCAAGAGTATCTCCTAAATGCTATCGTTTCCTCAAACACCATATACTCAATGCTAATGTCGATGGAGATGATAAAATTGTGTCAACTACTATTTTATAGTTTGAAAAAAATATTTTTTATTAAGGTATGATTACTTATTTTAATCTTTAAACTAGTTGTATAAAATGTATAAATTTTTATATGTAATTTAATATTGTTTAGAAAAAATGTAAGATTCTAGAGTATATAAATAAATACATACTGTTAAAAAATTACAAAAATTTATTTTATAACCAGAGGAAATAATTGTGAAACGTTTAATAGCTCTATTGTTAACGATTATAATATCTATCTTTTCATTCTCTTCTATAACTCATGCTGAGTGTGACTAAATATATTCGTTGTTAAAATGATTGTAATGTCATCTATATATCAATACTATAAATATTTAAAGTAATAACAAATGAACAATACAAGATCAGCTATAATATATTTTATTTTGTTTAAGATGAGACGTCTTTAAGGAAGAATATTTTGGGTTAAGTATAATGCCAATCATAGTAAGATGGTGATTATGATATAAATTAATAATTTGATGTAAATCTATATTTATATCATAAATATTAAAATGTCATATAGACAAAGTGTGTTCGTTTATTATTTTTGAGTATAAAATTTTATCTATTTATAAGGTTAAATGAATAGATATATCTCATAGATCATGCAGTAAGGTTATGTACTAAAGTATAATGATATTTATTTGTATTGAAATTTTACTTTGTGATTATTCAGTTACATGCTTGTCTCATATTATCTATTATTTAAATATTTATAATTTTGATTGTAATATTATCTGATATTGTTACACATATAAAAAAATATATCAAAGTATTAGTAATGATTAAAATTATTTTTTTAGATAGTTATTAAAGCTAAACTAGTTTCAAAAAATCTACGAAAGGTTTTAAGTTCTATACCCTATCAAGCTCAAAATTTATTGAGTCAATTGCATTTTTTTAGTACTTCAAGTATTTAATAGTATACTTAAAAAATCCATAAAATTATTGTAACGAATTTTTTAAATTAAACAGTGTAAATTATAAAAAAATTTTATATAATAAAAAAAAGTTTAATTAATCATGTGTAAGTTATAAAATTATGACTATTTTAAAAAACTAACAATTCAGTCTAGCTGAAGTATATTATAAGATAATCTTATACAATTTATAAAGTTATGATAAATAATCTTTATATATAGCTCTATTTTTTGAAAATGGTGAAAATTATTATAAAATATGAAATAAAGTATCTATTCTTAGGTCAGGATATAATATCAATATCTAAATATCAATAAATATCTGTTCCCATAGCAATTTATGAGCTATAATATTTTTTAAGATAGTTGTTTTAATTTAAAAAAGTTGAAAATTATAAATACTGTGATATTAAATATTTATATTTTATGACATGTTCATTAGTCGTTTAAAAATATATAATTAGCTTATGATCAAAAAGACACAATAAAGTTTACGTTAATTAAATAATAATTAAAGCTTTAAATTAAGTAGACGAAGCAGATTTATTTACAAATAGATTTATATATTTGTCGTAACAAAATAGATTAATTATATATTGATATTTATATCTAACGGCAAGAATTCTAGTAAAAATTTTAACATTCAAAAATAACTTTTATAATCATTTCGATATTCATTGTAGAATGAAAATTAAGTGTTTATGAGAAATTTTTACATGCATAAATAAATATGAAGGTATTCAAAAATAAATAATGTAAAAAAGTAAAAAACAGTTTTTAATTTTTTAGTTTTGAAAAATTTGATATTGATTTATTAAAGATAAATTTTTATTCTATAGAGTTTTTTTTTAGTACAGTTTATAAGTCTTATTATAATTAAGAGTATAGTGTAGTTATTGAGTAAAATTTGCAAAAATAGAATAGATTTATTTGAATTGTATCTTTAAAATTTTGTAATATAATCTTATAGTTGAGATCCAATTTCTTTCGAGAGGCTTGTCAATATATAGTAGTTGTAATGTTTATCTAAAAATTTATAAAAAAGTTAAATTATATTAAGATCTATCACTAAATATGTTATATTTTTATCCTAGCAAATAGTCAAATATATTTATCTATTCTAGGAGATAAAATGGATTTTTGAGGTTAATCTCTCGATGAGTATAATAATTGAGCAGAAATTGTGTTATATCTTATGAATAATATATAATTGAGTTAGAGATAGACGTTTAATATCCTAGAAAGATCATAAAGAAAGAAATAAAAGTTTTTTTATTTAAGGAAGCATTATAATAAGTTTTTATTATAGGTCTATAGAAGTATGTCATGTATAAGTAGTTGAGTAAAGCCATAAGAGTAAATATATTTGCATACGGTTTTATAAAAAGGATGACTAATGTATTTGTTTGATCATTACATCAATTTTCCATATGAATATTAATGTACTTTTTTTAGTTAATAGTTATAAATTGAATAAATGTATCTTATAAAAAGAAAAAATAATCTTATAGCATTATAAAATGTAATAGTGCGTTTCTTATATGTCATATATGATAAAAATGATAGCATCAAATTTTTATTGATGAATTTTATATATTGATTAAAACGAAAATAATCGATAAGTCATAAATAAAGTATGGCATTATGAATATAAAATAGAGTTTAATCTTACGTATAAGTTATATCTTTTTTTTATCTTAATTATAGAATTAATAATATTGCAGACGTTTTAGTATATATATCTCATCTAGCTATATTAATAAAAATATAAACTTATGGTTTGTTCACAAAAAAGCTTTGTCAATATAGCTTTTATTGTATAGATATATATTTTGTTATAAAAGAAAATATAAAAAATATTTAACTTATTTGTAGCAGGATTAGAATTATGTAAAGATTCAAAAGTTTTTAATCAAAGATTAAAAAATACGGTTGCAAAACTAGAAGCTCGTCAACAAAAATACGAGATTAATTCACCTCCATATGTTGCATTATCTCAGCAAATCGATAATACAAAAAATCGTTTTGATAAATATGGTAAAGCTAATTTATTATGTGGAGCAGATGGTTTACCTCATTTAATTACAGATGGAAGATTAAGCCATGCTAAAGAATTTATTATACCAGGTGTATTATTTTTATATATTACAGGATGGATTGGTTGGGTTGGTAGAGGATACTTACAAGCTGTTAGTACATCTAGCAAACCAGCAGAAAATGAAATTATCATTGATGTGCCTTTGGCATTAAAATTTGTTGCTTCAGGTTTTCTGTGGCCTATAGAAGCTTTACAACAATTAAACAATAAAACTTTATTAGCACCAGATAATGAAGTAACTGTTTCACCAAGATAATAACTTATAATATATAACTACCATTTTATTAATTTTTAGTATGAATAGTATGAAAGAAAGTTATTATGAATTAGGTTAAATCGTATGTATTGATAAACATTTTTTATTATATATGTAGAAATTATATTTATTTATTTATAATAAATATTAATTATCATTTTTTTTAAATTTGATAAATTATGTGAGGCACGATAAAAATTCTATTTTGAACTGTTATTGGTATAGATATATCAACGTCAGTCTAAATTTTGTTATCAATGCTTTTGGTAATACGTAGATCAAAAAAGCTATAGCATAATAACTATGATATTTTCTTTGAAGTTAAATATTTGGAGGTCCATAATTGATAAACAATATAAATGTTAAAATATTAAAATTTATTTAGGTATATTGTTTTCTTTACTAGATAGTAATTTTGAATTTTGATATTCGTGCATAATGTGATAAATTTTATCAGACAATAAACATTAGGTAAGTGATAAACTCTTTTAAATCAGTTATAAAAACTAGATTGAGTTCAACTCAAAAAATCATCAAAATATAGTTATCTATTTAGTGAGTTATAATCTAGATACAGTGAAAGTTGTACTTCTAGATTTGTAGGAAGCCAAATAAAAAATATATGGGATACCTAAATAAAGTTTATCAATTATTTATAGATATCTAAGCATAACAAATAATAATTGTCAGAATTATATGACAATTATATCGATAATAGAAGGATAAAAAGTCATGAATATTGAAAAGATATTAAGTATTGTTTAATCTATGCATAAGATGTTTTATATACACATAGATTTGATGGAATTGTACTTATTTGTATCTATATCCTAGTTAGTAATTACTATAAATTCTAATTATGTAAACGTTTGCGTTGCATCAGAAAAATTTTTGTTGTATAGTTTTATTCATATATCAAAGATAATCATATATATATTTGATTCTATACATGAAAAATATTTTTCACGATATAATAGTAAAACATTTTGAAATAGCTAGATGTATTTTATCTTGATAAATTACTTTTTTATTTAGATGAAAAAAGCAATTTTTAGATTAGATAATTTGTAAAATAATTAAATATTGTTTATAAAAATAAAAATTATTTCAAATAAAAATAATAAATAACTAGAACTGTAGATATTTATTTGGAAAAACAATTAATATGGACAAATTTTGATACATTATTAGATATACTGAATCTTTTACACTAAAAAAAGTAAGGTCAAATTTATTATATGCATTTGTCCCTAAATAAAAGTTTATTGAAATGAGAAGAAAAAACAATAACTATTTTGATGAGTTTGCTATAATCATAGTCAGTATAGTTAAATCACTATAATACTCTAATAATTATCTAGTTATTTAAATTGAAATATTTATATATTAATTAGAGATAGTTGTGTAAAAAACTCAAACTATTTAATTCATAAGATATTCTTATTCAGAAATATTCAAAAATATTAATATTTAGCGAATGAACTGTTAGGATAACAAATATTATATATGACATCATCAAGTATATTTGTTGAGTCATATTTATATAATAATAAAGGTATGAATCTTTAAGAAGCGAGCAAATTATAAAAAAAGATTATTCATGAGTAAAATTTCATTATAAATTTTGAACAAAGAATATTGTATAATATTTCTTTGATGAATTTTAGTGATAGTTTAAAATATAGAAAATATAAATTAGAATTATTATTGTTGCATAGCTGCTTTTAATCTTCTATACAATAAAAAAAATTGTGCATTAAATTCTCAGAAATTGTTAAAAATAATCTGTAGTATATATGTAATATCAAAAAAAACTTTTCGTATAATTAAGATATAATCTATATAACATATAAAAAATAGAGTTTGATTGATTTTATAATAAATATTTTTGAATAAAGTCTTAATCTTTTTTATATGAAATTATTATATGTCTCTGTCTATTTGCTTATGTAAAAGCAAGATAACTTCATAAGCTCAGTAATCTGTTTCTTGTTAAGAATGGAGTTTTAAATTGTGAATAGAACGCTTGAGCTAGGAATAAATATAAATATAAAAAATTAGTAAATGATGATATTGGTAAACTATAAAAATATTAACTAGTGATTAAGTGCTAAACAATTTAATGCCAAGAAATAGAATAATAAATATAAAATCAAAATAGTACAATAATCAAAAAAACATTTTTAGATGTTGATAACACTTAGGATAGGAACAATATGGTAATTTGTTAATACAACGATGAAAAAAAGTTTGTAAATTATATCAATTTATAAATGTATTTATATTAAAAGTTTTCTAAATATATTTTTTATAATAAATATTAACTTAAAGCTAACAATAACTATGATTATTTTGTTAGTTTTGTTAAGACGATATACGCTTAAGTTGTTATCATAGTTAGACGATTATATCGATCATAACAGAAACGTCAAAGGTATTCTTTAAAATATTTTTCTAAATCATCACTTTTTAAAAAGCTGTATAACAAAGTGTTTTTTACAGTTTTATAAATAAGAAAAGTTAACTATATTCTTTCAGAAATAGAAATAACGTTCTATTTTGTATAAATTTTTTAGTGATCTCTAATACAATTTTATTAAATATTTATCTACAGCTCCAGTAATTTTGTCAATCTGGTTAGGTTTTACAGCCGGTTTGTTAATTGAAATTAACCGTTTTGTTCCAGATTTATTATATTTATCATTTTAAATATTGTGTGAATATAAATATTCAATATTTTTAACTTTTTATTTGCATCTCCCACTTCAAGTTTAGTTAAGTGGGAGTTGACATTGTACAGTAAAATATGTTACAATAGATATATTCATATTTATGTAAAAAAGATGATTTATATAGTAAAAATAATAAAAATTGGCTAAGCTGCTAAAATATTAGGTACGAATTAGCAACCTTAAGAGCTTGGAAAAAAAACGGTGAATTGTTACCGTTTCGCAAATTTAAAAAAGGATTATATAACTTATTAAACTTACTTCTATCGGATGAAGTTGAAAGCCTTGTTATTCTACATAAAGATCGTTTGTTACGATTTGGTTTTGAGCTAATTTTACCATATGCGAATTGAAAAAGATTGAAGTAACTATGATTAATCAAGGTAATACAATTTTATTTGAAGAAGAATTAACAAAAGACGTTTTAGAGATTACTACTGTTTTTTCAGCGAGTTTCTATGGTTTAAGATATCATCTCATAAAACAAAAAAATTAATAGACAAATTAAAAAAGGGGGCGAAGAATTATTACCAAGGTAACAAGAATATTTTATATTAAGAATATAAATGGTTTTAAATATAAACATTTAGAACAAATAGCTTGATTATTATCTCATGTTCGAAAAGAAACGTGGCAACAGTATGATTGATTCAAGGTGCTAAAGAAAAATTATATTCTAGAAGTATTCGTAATCAGTGGATTAGTGGATTGCACAAAATAAAAAATGGAACTCTGTATGGTTGTTATTGGAGAGAAACGTTATGAGATGTTTTAGATCGATTAATCTTTATATAGAAGCCATAAAATATAAAATAAGAAAACAATATTCAGATCTCAAAAAGAACACAAAAAAGACCTGTATATAAGTTTAAAATATTGGGAATGGACTATCGACTTATACCTTTTACATACAATGAGAAAGTATAAAAGAAAAAAAACAGTAGTTATATTTATAACCAAATTGTAATTGATGCATGTAGTTATATATTTTTCAAATTAAATAAGACCGGTAATACATGGTAAACATACCATCTTTAACTAAAGGAAAAAGAGTATATATACTTCTTAATACATCCATAGAAACTAAAGGGCAATTAAGATTTATTCTAAAAGATAATAAAGTAGAAATTCATTATTGTACAGATAAAGCAGGAAAAAGATCTTGTGGTAAACATAACGAAGAAAGTGTTGACATTGGTAATACAGAAGTTTTTTCTGATTCTGAAGGTCCTTTCTATGGTGAAGATTATGTAAAAGATAAAAATCAAAAACGAAACAAACTATTGGCTTTATATGAAAAGCAGAACTTATCTTTAAAAAAAAGTAAAAATATTAAAAAGTATAATCTGGGTACAATGAAATATGAAAAGAAAAGACATCAATATCAATTTCAGAGTAAATACATTGTCTATAATTCTATTCATACATTGGTTAATAAAGCCTCTATTATTATAGCTGAAGACCTCAATTTTTCTGGAAACAGGAAAAAATACTCACAAGATATCAATCGATATGTAAGTGCATGAGCTCGTTCTAACATCTTTGAAGGATTAAATAAGATGTCAAAGGTTAGAGGTTCTGACCTAGGATTTGTTAATGCTGCGTATACTTCACAAATGGATTCAAAATCTGGTAAGCTTTAATGTAAGCGAGATGGAGATAAGTTTTACCATGCAAATGGGGATATAACACACGCAGATATAAAAGCTGCTATAAATATCAAAAATCGTTTTTATGATAAAGAAATCGCAAAATATAGCTCTTATTCAAAAAGTTAAGATTATTTTTTATCTATAGCTTTTAGATAAACATAGATTTAAATAACCGAGTGAATTATAATAGTAAATATTGTTTATGTTTTTAACTTGGATGGTCCACCATTCATGCCAATCCATTTAGCTATAGTAAGCAAATTACAGAAAAGACAAAAATCTAAAGTAAAAATACTTTAGATTTTTATGATTCAGCTACATTATCAACTTAAAAGTTATACTTAAATTTTAATATTAATTTATGATTTTGGTTATTTGAATATTGGTTTAAGTTTAGTGGTAGCTAAAAAAGAAGTATTCTCTGCTGAAGTGCATTTACGCAATAATATGTCTTTGCTATTGCAAGATCGATTAATGTATAAAAGAATAATAAGAAAACTCGCAAGTTATTGCAAATCAAGATCTTAGAATAAAACAATAGAAAAAAGTTAGCTAGCTTTGTATATTTAACATAAATTAGATTTAAATTATCGAATCATTCAGCAAATCATTTCTTTTTGACCGATAAAAAAAACAGAGTTAAATATGCTAATTTTAATATTCAAAAAATTAAAAATCCTGATATTCAAAAAAAAATATCAATAAGTGTAGAAAAAGATTTTTGGACTTTGATAGAATATATTTTACATAGATACCATCATCAATATCAAAATCTTTATTGTAAAAAAAGCAAAAAGAAACACTTCTTTTAATCTATCATATTCTATTTAGAAGTAATTCTGGAAACGATATTTATAAGAATTTTATTATTTTGTGTTTAAAAGCCAACGATAAACTTGCTAAATTATGAGATCAATGGCAAATAAAAAAAAGTCAAAAAAAGACTATTCCAAGATGTAACTTTTTATTTGCAATATTTTATTTGTTCAGTTGACTCTTCAACTTTAAGATCAATTAAAACAATAGAATATATAATTTTCTTCTATATCAGCTGCTTATATTTTACAAGTAAGTTTTTTAGTTTCTGATTTTTTACTTCAAAGTCATAAACTGAGTGAATAATTTATTTCTTGCGGAACAAAAGTATATTGTGGATTCTATAAATAAAAAAATATGGTTGAATCAATATAGACGTAAATGTAGTTGATAATATTAAATAAAATAAAGTTTGAGTAAGATGATTTTTCATTGAAGGATGGTGCAAAGGGTTGGTTACACCCATATTCAATAAATTTAATATAAAATATATAAATTTTTATATATCATTTAGTTTTGTTGAATAAAAATGTAACTGAAAAAATACAATTTATGAAATAAGAAAGATGATTTTAATTATTGATAATTATGATAGTTTCACTTATAACTTGGTTCAATTGGTTGAAGAATTGGGCTATGTTACTCAAGTGTATCGAAATGATGAAATTAATGTAGATAGAGTAGTAGATTTAAATCCTGAGAAAATTATTATTTCTCCTGGGCCAGGGTTTCCTTATGAATCGGGGGTATGTTTTGATATAATTAAGCATTTTTCTTCGATGTTACCTATTTTAGGTATATGTTTAGGTCATCAAATTATTGCTAGCTTACATGGAGCTAAAGTAATTCAAGCTCAAGAGTGTGTTCATGGTAAAATGTCAAAAATTTTTCACAATAACAGTGGTATTTTTGCTCAGTTAGATAATCCTTTTTTGGCTATCAGATATCATAGTTTAATTGTAGAGAAAAACAATTTGCCTAACAATATAAAGATTACAGCCTGGACACAAGATCAATATATAATGGGTTTTAAAGTAGAGGGATTTCCTAATTTACAAGGATTACAGTTTCATCCTGAAAGTTTATGGACAGAATATGGAAAAACACTAGTAAACAATTTTTTAACAGATAAATAATCATAGTTTATTTGAAAGTCGCGGAAGACTCCCACTTTAAGCTTTGCTAAGTGGGAGATTGATAGTGATAAGTTGACAAGATGTTCAATCTGGTATTATAATATATGATGAATCTTGGTGTAAATAATTATTCTGTATTTAAATTATATTATTTCTTAGTTTAAGCTTTTAAATATAAAAAGTAATTCTTTATTATATTTTAAATCCATTATATTATACACTGGCTGATACTAGTATAAAATAGGATATAGAACGATGGAAAGGAATCATAATTAAGATCCCCTTTAGGTTTTATTAGTTGATCATCTTAATAGTTCATTATCTACAATCTTTAATGTTGACAAACTAGTAAGTATTAAAAAAATAAAAAAAAATTTTAGAACTGCAAAAAAAGTTGTGGGAGTTGACAATGTACAGTAAAATATATTATAATATACATTTAAATATATTAATCTGTATGTAAAAGGAGGTGATTTATATAATAAAAATAATTAAAATTCGCGAACTGCTAAAATATTAGGTACTAATATTAGCAACTTTAAGAGCTTGGGAAAAAACCTGTGAACTCTTAGTTTTTCGCAAATCTAAAAAAGGAACTCGTTATTATGATTTAGATCAACTTTTACAAACAGATACAAGCTTAAATGTTTCTAAAAAACAATTGGTTATGTTATAGTGAGTACTCGAGAACAAAAAGATGATCTAAGACAAAAACAACTTCTTGAACTTTTTTGTGTGAAACATGGATGTACTAATAAGATTCTTTCAGATATTGGAAGCGGAATAAAGTACAATAAAAAAGGATTATATAACGTATTAAACTTACTTCTATCGGATGAAGTTGAAAGACGTACATAAAGATCGTTTGTTACGATTTGGTTCTGAGCTAATTTTTACCATATGCGAATTGAAAAAGATTGAAGTCATTATGATTAATCAAGGTAATTCAATTTCATTATTGCAGGGTTATTAAAAAACCGTAAAAATTGTATTTATGCTAGAATCTTGACATTAAAATAGAAAAATGATTAAAAAAACAAAAACGTAAAATAAATAATTATTTACATAAAACAAGTTCTCATATCATAAAACATTGTATAAAGCATAAATTTTCCAATATTTTTATTGGAAACCTTACAAAGGTGAATTATAAAATTAATCTTGGAAAAAGAAATAATCAAATAATTTGTCATATTCCATTGGGTCATTTGATTAATCAACTTGAATCTAAATCAATGAAATCTATCTATATATTAGAAGCTTATAAATCTAAAGTTAGTTTTTTAGATAAAGATTTTGTACCCAAAGGACATCTCACTACAGCAAATTTTACTTTTTTAGGAAAAAGAATTCATAAAGGTTTGTATCGAACAAAAAATAAGATGTTAATCCATGCTGATGTAAACAGAGTTTATAATATTTAAGAAAAAGTAAACTAAAGTTTGATAAAGATTATTTTTTATCGAAGGATGGTGTAGAGGGTTGGTTACACCGATATTCAAAATTATTGATATAAAATATATAAATTATTATATATTATTTAATAAAAATGTATCCTTAAGCATAGATTTTAGAAAGAGGAAATCAAAAAAAATATGTCTTATCAAAAACTAAAGAGTTTATCTAGAGCAAACGGTTGATACGGTTCAACCAAGATGAGTATATAATTGCCTTCATTATATAATGTATTTTATAGTAGAGCAAATTAGTTGAGATTATGTTAGATCTTTTGTATTGATATATATTTAAACAACCGAGTATCAGTAGTTCACTGAATACTATTTTAGTAGATATACTAAGTTCACTATATTTAAATAAATATTGAATAATCATATTTAATCTAGAACCAAAAATTATGTTAAATAAATATAAGATGTTGTGTGATTACTTAGTATTTTTTACAATGGGTTACAAGTTTATTGAACAATTTATTATTCGATAAACAGTCATGTTATATGCTGAAAACTTTGACATTAAATTAGTATATTACAGTATTGTAAAAAATGAAGCAAATTAATCTGAACTAAGAGTAAAAAATATTATGTAATATTTATGATTTATGTATACAATAACAAATTAATAAGTCATATTGACTTTTAGTAAATAAATAGCTTACGATTCTTCCGTAAAAATGTTGTTTATTCTATAGTAAAAGTAAAGAAGAGCTAATAAATATAAAGTATAAATAATATAAGTTTCTCATTTCACTATAATGCAGAAAGTTTTTATTTTTTATTGTTTTAATTATTACATATATAATGAAAATAAAAAATAAACTATTATTATTAATTTTAAAGATTACTTATTATGCAAGAGACTTTTTTACGATATAATCATTCATAACAGTAAAGATTAATTAGTAGCTGTAGAGTGTATACATATTATTAACAGTTATTTTAAAATATATATTCTATGAACTGATTGTATAGAATTTTATAATTTTATATATAATGTAGATTAATTAATATATTCTATTTATTGTTCTAAATTATGAGTACTAATTTTAGCAGTGGCAGTCCTAATATAAATCCTCAACTATATAAAACATTATCAATTAGTACAATTTTACAAGCTGAAAAGCAAGACCGGTTTGTACAAATTGGAGAATTAAATCAGCTAGCTACTTTTTTTAAATCAGGAGATAAAAGATTAGAAATAGCTGAAACATTAACAAGAAATGCAAATATTATTGTCGCAAAAGCAGCTGATCAGATTTTTGTAGGAGGTTCTTCGATTTCTTATTTAGAACGTCCTCAAGCATCTTTTAGCATTTCAGAGCAAGAACAATTAAAAAATGCATTTAATCAACAGTTAATCGGGAATGTTCAAGTAGATTTGTTTGATAATTTTAAATCAATTTTTGTATCTAGAGAATCTAATCCAACAGGTTTTAAGCCTATTAATATAGTGCGTTATGGACCAAATAGAATGAGAAAATCATTAAGAGATCTAGATTGGTTTTTACGATATTTGACATATGCTATAGTATCAGGAGATCCAAGCATTTTGTCTAGTGCGGTTCGTTCTTAGGTAAAATAAGGACTAAAAAGGCTCCTATGAGTCTTATGTTTAAATAGCCTAAGGGTTTGTAAGAAAGTGAACAACTTACAAATTAACTGGTTGTTTTCGTTGGTGAGAATCCGACCCTCCTCGAGACGGGAGAAGTGCCGATGGTGCCCGCAGCAGCTGTAGATTGCAGTTTCATGGTAACATGAATTTATGCTGAAGCCGGGAAGTCACAGCGTGAAAAGGATAAGTTAGAAGTTCTTGAGTAATGCTTGGCAAGCTTCTATGGCTAACATATGCTAAGTTACCTACAAAAGTGTCTAAAATGCTTACTTATGGTCTAACGAGTTAAAATCTGTAAGGAAAACTTTCAAATCGTTTGTATTGGATATTAGACAGTTTAATACAGTCTTAAACGGAAAGTAGGCAAAATGGTAGCAGTCTAAGGAAGTAATAAGGAAACAGTCGGAACAAATAAAAACGCGTTAAGTTTCCTTAAAATATTAAGGTGGGTTTCAGTTAATCGCGAAACTATATTGGTTAACGTGGGTAGGAAGGTGAGTAACTTCACCGAAAAGTTTTAAGTGAAAAATTTAAACCTGGTTTATAAAATATATTATATGAAGGAGATAAGATCTTATGCAACCAACTTTAAAAAGATGTGTTGAAGATTGGAACGCTCTCCCTTGGAAGAAATTTCAAAAAGATGTCTTCCGTCTTCAACATAGAATATACAAAGCCCGGCAAGCAGAAAATTACAAATTAGTAAGTAAATTACAAAGACTATTATTTCAATCTCGAGCCGTTAGATTTCTCGCCATTCGGCAAATTACTCAACTCAATAGAGGTAAAGTCACTGCAGGAGTGGATGGTATAGCTAGACTGAATGTGAGGGAACGACTTAGGATCTTTGAAGATCTAAATGATCTTAAGAATTATAAACATCAACCTTTAAAAAGAATATACATACCTAAACCTAATGGTGAAAAGAGACCTCTTGGGATTCCCACTATTAAGGATAGAATCGTTCAATGTATGTTAAAGTATACATTAGAACCCGTATACGAAGCATATGCTTCAAAAGGTTCTTGGGGGTTCCGTCCTGGAAGATCGACTCATGATGTTCTTATGCAAATATTTGTGAATCTGAAAAAATCAGACATAAATTATGAAAAACGTATTTTGGAACTGGATATTGAAAAATGTTTTGACAAAATAAATCATGATAGACTTATGGAAGAGATATATCTCCCTACCTATATGAATCGAATAATAAGATCTGCCCTGAAAGCAGGAGTATTAAAGGAAAGAGAAGCTACGCATGAAGGAACCCCTCAAGGAGGAGTTATTTCACCCTTACTCTGTAACATAATTCTTCATGGTATTGAGGATTTATGGAATCAACCTTATAAATATTTCTGTAAGGATAGAAGTGTCATTAGAAGTAAGAAATCTGAAATAGCACAACGGGGAATTAGATACGCAGATGATATTGTCTTCTTTTTACAAGAAGGAGAACAAGCGGATCAACTTCGTAAAAAGATAGACGATTTCTTGATAGAAAGAGGGCTAAAGGTTAAAGAAGCAAAAACTCATTTAGTAAAATCAACAAAAGGTTTTGATTTCTTGGGATGGCGTTTTGAAGTAAAACCAAATCATAGTTTAACATGCCGACCATCAAAAAAGAATAGAATCCAGATGATTAAGAAGATTAAAACAAAGATGAAGGACTGCAGGCTTGACTTAAAAAAGAGATTAGAAAAGGTTAAAGTAATATACAGAGGCTGGAGAAATTATCATCAATACTGTGACCTATCAACTGTAAACTTATGGTCAATTAATGAATGGGTTTATAAGTTTGTTAAAAAGGCAAATAATAAACTCAAGAGAAAAAAGAGAACTGAAGCTAAAGTCGTTAGGATAGAAAAAATTCAAGATATCTTCAATAATCATAAATTCGCACTTTTTAAGCATGTTGCGGTGAAAAGTGACAAGTCGCCATTCGATAATGATTGGATTTATTGGAGTAACAGAAAGAATAAACAGTATGACAGATTGAAAGCCAAAATGCTAAAACGACAAAAGTTCAGATGTGGTGAATGTAATTTAAAGTTTGCAAGTGATGATCAAATTGATCTTCATCACATAGATGGAAGTCACGAGAATAACTCATACAGAAACTTGATAGTTCTCCATAGGAGTTGTCATCAACATCAACCTATTCATGGGTTGAAACGGAGCAAGGTGAGGACCTGATAAACCTGGGAGCCGTATGAGGTGAAAGTCTCACGTACGGTTCTGAATGAGAGTCATTTCCTATAAGTTTAAAAAGATGAAATCAGATAGATAATCTCTAGTTAAGTAAGAGATATCTATAACAGAGCATCTATAATATTGATGAAATGGAAATGTTCGATTCTCTACCTTAATATTCGTAATTTACGTGAAATTATTGAAAATGCATGTTCTAGTGCTGCTACATTAGTAGCTTTACGAGAGATTAAAAGAATTTCTTTATCAATTTTTGAAGCAGATGTTGAAGCAACGAATATTTTATCTAAATATTTAGATATTATTTTAGCAGAATTTCAGATGCCTGCGTTTAAAGATAAAATTCGTAAAAGAATTTCTAACGATGAACAAGGATTAAGGTTGCCACAAAGTTATTTATTGGCAGAAAAATCTAGCCAACGATTTGTAATGAAACCTAATCTTTCTACTTTGGAAAAAAACGATATTATTAAAGCATGTTATAGACAGGTTTTTGAAAGAGATATTGTAAAAGGGTACAGTCAGTCAATTTCAGAGTTAGAATCTAAAGTAAAATTTGGTTCTATATCTGTGAAAGAAATGATTAGAGCATTAGGCAAATCAGAACTTTATAGAAAACAATTTTATGAACCTTTTGTAAATAGTAGAGTTGTAGAGTTAGCGGCAAAACATTTTTTAGGAAGAGGCTTAAGTTCTTTAAAAGAATTTCAAGTTTATTTTGCAATTGTTTCAAAACAAGGACTAACAGGTCTTGTAGATTCTATGATTAATTCAAAAGAATATGCAGATTATTTTGGAGAAGAAACTGTTCCTTATATGAGAGGTTATGGAGAGGAACCACAAGAGTGTAGAAATTGGGGTGTTCAAATTGATCTAATGAATTATAGTGCTCCTTTCAAAAAAACTCCACAGTTTATAACTTTATTTAGTGACTATACTTCTACTTTACCTAATCAACATGCTTACGGTAAAGCAAATGATCCATTGATCATTCAATTTGGTGCAATTTTTCCTAAAGATACTCGTAATTTTACTGGTCGACCAGCATTTTTTAATCAAAAAGCAAGACGTATTTTATTGCATAAAGGAGCTGCAATTGATAACCAATTAGGTAATCCTGCTAGTCGTTCTAATACTAATTCACCTAAATTTCCTTATTTAAAAGTTTTTAATGCAGAAGATGTAAAATTAGCTAAAAAGTCTATTTTAAAAGCTGCATATTTACAAGTTTTTGGTAGATATATCTATTTAAATGAACAGCAAGGTTTACAAGAAATTGAAACGCAATTTTTAAGTGGAAATATATCTACAAAAGAATTAGTGTCTCAATTTGCAAAATCTAAAACGTTTATTTCTATGTATTGGACACCGTTATATATTTGTAAATCGATTGAATATATTCATCAGAGATTATTAGGTCGTCCTACATATGGTAGACAAGAAATTAATAAATATTTCGATATAGCTTACAAAAAAGGATATTATAGTTTTATTGATGCTTTAATTGAGAGTCGTGAGTATGCAGAAGTATTTGGTGATAATATTATTCCATATGAAAGATATATTACGCCTTCATCGTTATTATCTAGAACGCAGAAAACTTATAATTACAATCAAGTATTCTTTAAACAATATATTAATAAAACAACTTCATTTATTACTCAATCGACTTCTTCAGCAACAAATGCGATTAGTATTAATGCAATTAATAAAAAAATACAACAAGGCGTAAGTTTACAAAGATCACAACGTATTATCTTTAAAGTAAATGCAAATTCAAATAGTCAAGTAAAACAACAAGCTTTAAAAGCAGCATATCGACAAGTTTTTGAACGAGATATTAATACTTTTATTATTGGTACAGAATTTTATGAGTTAGAAAAAGCATTTTTACAAGGAGAGATAACTATTAAACAACTTGTAGAAAGTTTAGCTTGTTCTAACTTATACGCAAAAGAATTTTATCATCCATATCCTAATACTAAAGTAATAGAATTAGGAACAAAACATATTTTAGGACGCGCGCCTAATAATCAAGCAGAAATTCGTTACTATAACCAAATTTTAGCTTATAAAGGAATTAAATCGTTTATGCAAAGCTTAATGAATAGTGAGGAATATAATAGTTTATTTGGAGATAATACTGTACCTTATAGAAGATTTCCTACTTTACCAGCAGCTAATTTTCCAAATACAGAAAATTTATACAATACATTAACTAAACAAAATGAAAAAATTGTAGTACCGAGTTTTCCTCCATTTTAGATATTATTTTATATTGTTAGTTAAGATCTCTCAAGCCTAACATTAATGTTGGGCTTGAAATACCTTCATTGACTAATAAAAACATATAGTATAAAATTTCATTTTAAAATATAAAATATTGTATAGATAACTATATATTTTATGTGATTCTTTATAAAATATTATGAAAGCTAGATACGTATTAGAATTAACAGTAATTACACAAGTTGCTTTAACTAATCTAGTAAAAAGAAAAATTATTTTAGTGGATAAGGTTTTCCCTAATGGTAGATATTAATATAATCAAGAGTTTGTATTTCAACATATGGTTTTATAAAAAACCGTAAAAACTATATTTATGCTAGAGTTTTCACATCAAAAAAAAATGATGTAAAAAAACAAGGATAATTTTTGATTGATTATTGTAATCAACAAAACATACCTGTACATTATACTTTTAAAGACATTGTAAGTGGTGTTTCATTTGAAAAAAGAAAAAAATTTTTTCATTATGAAATTGAACATATATATATTTATCAAAAAGATCGTAAGTAGAGTTGGTTTCGGTTTATTCCAATATTTATTTAGTAAGTTTGAAGCTAAAATGATTATCATCAATAATTTTTTCAATCCTGTAAGAGATAAAAATAAATTATTAACTCAATACTTACCCTCATTCATTGTTTTTTTATGAAATTCTATATCAAACGAAGAAAAATTAAACAAATATTTTACAATTCTAAAGGTTCAAATATATTTAAAAATATGTTATAACCTAACTTATACATATGAATTATGCTTTACAGTTTTAATCTTAAATGCTTAAAACCATCAAAGCTAAAGTTCGTAATTTATCTAAATATGATTTTGAAAAATTGTAACAATTTTCACATAATGAGACAAATCTTTATAATCAAGAATTATCTATCATGAATCAACATTATAAAGATTATTAAAAATATTTATCTTAGTAATGAAAAATATAATTACTTTAGAAAATCAAGTTAATTATAAACTCATTGGTAAAGCTGAATGGGTATGATCATGTTTAAAAAAATTAGATACAAATTTAAATATTTTTTTCAACTAATTAAAATATACAAAAAGAATCCAGAATCCTTTAAAAGTCTTCCAAGACTATCTAAATCTTTGGATAAAAAAGTTTACTTTCCTTTAATTATCCCGAATCGTAAAAATAAGATTACACAAAATCAAGTAAGCATACCCAAAGACATAAAATGTAAAGCTCAAAAATCAGTTGCAGATAAAAACATTAAAGAAATTCATTTAATATGTAAAATAAATTATTGTGCAGCCTATTACTTTTATGAAGATAAAAGTACAAAAATACAAGTTCAATCTTCCGACAATATGTTAGCTATTGATATAGATATAAATAATTTAGCTACTTGTGTAACTAATATAAGTCGACCTATTGTTATTTCAGGGAAAAAATTAAAATCAATTAATCAATTTACAAATAAAAAAGAGGTTTAAATAGTTTACTTCTATAAAAATAAATCAATTCGTTGAAAAATAAAACTGTAAAAGATAGGGTAATTTTTATAAGAAATCATTTCATATTATAAAATTGTGTTTTAAAAATAAAATATTTAATATTGTAGTTGGAAATTTTAGAATTTTGAATAATAACATATTTTTTAGTAACAGAAACAATTCAATGATCAGTAATATGCTATATACATAATGGTGTAACTAGAGGGTTGGTTATACCCATATTTCACAATAGTTATATAAAATATCTCACGTTATATCTATATATTAATATTATGTAATAAAAAATTGAACCTTAAATAAAGTACAAAAAATATATTTAATAATATTAAAAGATAAATATAATTTTTAGCATAAATAATGCTGACATTTGTTTACTTAAATTTTATAAAAATTAAAATTAATTATGAAAAACACTCTATCAGTTTTAGTTGAAGATGAATCTGGCGTATTATCAAGAATTACAAGTTTATTTGCAAGAAGAGGTTTTAATATTGAAAGTTTAGCTGTAGGACCTGCAGAAAAAAAAGGAATTTCGAGAATTACAATGGTGATATATGGAGATTATAGAACCATTGAACAGTTGATTAAACAATTATATAAGTTGATTAATGTGTTAACAGTTCAAGATATTACAAATATCCCTTCAATTGAGCGTGAATTAATGTTAATTAAAGTTTACTCTAATATGGATAACAGGTCTGAAATATTACATATTACTAATATTTTTAGAGGTAAAGTTGTTGATTTTTCCATGGATTATCTAACAATTGAAATTACAGGAGATCCTGGCAAAATATGTGCTATTGAGCAGTTATTACAGCAATTTGGGATTTATGAGATTGCTAGAACTGGTAAAATTGCTTTAAAAAGATCTTCTCGGATTAATACAGAATATCTGAAAAAACAGTTATTTAATCCTTTAACTACATTTACAACATCCGATTAAATACATAATCGGATGTTCTTTACATAAAAGTAAAAATGGATTATAATATATATATACTATAATGTTGGCGGTATAGCCAAGTGGTAAGGCAGAGGATTGCAAATCCTTTATTCCCCAGTTCGAGTCTGGGTACCGCCTTCATAGTAAGTAAATATGCCTCTGTGGTGGAATGGTAGACACACACGATTTAAAATCGTGTGCTTAAAGCGTACCGGTTCAAGTCCGGTCAGAGGTAAAAAAACAAAATATTAATATTATAACTTGGTGATATTTATTGTTTATATACTGTTGTTTTGAAAAGTATAGGTCAAATAGTTCGTTTGTTGCTAGCTTGTATAGATTGTTTTTTTGTCTCTGCACCTTAAAATATGTGATAATATATATACAGATACATTAATAGATATGGAGAAGTTTGTTTTAATACATAACATTCGAGAAGCCTCGAAAATATTAGGAAATAACATTGTTAAATTAAGAAATAGAGGGAAAAACATCTATCTTGTTACCTTTTCGTAAATCCAAAAAAGGACTGTGCCATGACGATATAAATCAAATCTTACAAAGAGATTCCATATCATATATACATAATAGTTTATGCAAAAGTCAGTAGAAGTCAGTAGAAATAAGACTTATTAAAGCAACAAAAATTACTTAAATTGTGTTGTGTAAAAACTGTCTGGTTTTAAGAAAGAACTAAAGAAATAGGTAGTTGTACCATCAGCAGGGGTTATATAGATTATTGGGAATGTTACTTAATGATGAAATCGAAAGATTTGTCATTTTCTATCAAGATTGATTGCTTTGGTTTTTGTCTGGATTAATCTTTACAGTATTTGAATTAAAAAATATCTAAGTTATAATGATTAATCAAGGATCGTGTCCAGATTTTGAACCAGCATGAACAATAGATGTATTAAAGATTATTGCTGTTTTTTCAACTCGCTTATATGGTTCAATTGTTATCTAATATACGCAAAGATGTCTGAAGACCAATAGGTTTCAATAAAGGTAATATAAAAGATTTATAAAAAAATTAAAAATATGGCGATTGGATAAATTCTGGTTTCTTTTACGTAAAAGCAGAAAGTATAAAAGCAAAACAATAAGTGGTGTTCAAAATCAAATTTTTATAAAGTTAAGAATTGATAGATACTTCACCTTAAAAGAAAAAACAAAAAATGGATTAAAATTCTTTTATTGACTAAAAAGATTCCGTATTTATTTTAATTGTTCAATTAATCTCAAAGAACAACAAAGCATAAGTAGATTAATACGTAAAAATAATTAAGTTGAACTCTATTGTTGTCTTGATAAAAAAATCAACAAAACTATGGTATTAGTGAAATAGGTATTAATATAGGAAATACTGAAGGTTTATTGATTCTAAATTTCCTTTCTATGGCGACAACTTTAGACAAATCTACAGACATTTCTTAGATTATGTAAAAGATAAAGACCCAAAAAGAAAGAAGTTATTTGCTTTATCTAACAATGTGAACCTATTGTAGAAAAAATGTAAAAATATTAAAAAGTATAATATAGGTACTATAAAACATAATAAAAACAAGCACCAATACGATATTAATTTTTTTAATTCTATTCATCAATGGGTCGATAGAGTATGCATTATTATAGTTAAAGATTTGATTTTTTCTTCTAACAGAAAAAAATATTTAAACGTCTATATTGTTTATGAGATAACATGCTTTTTAATTAAGAGGTAGTTTTATTTAAGTATTTTTTTCTGTAAAAAAATTTTTATTTTTTATTTTTTTAATTGATAAATTATATTTTAGGAATAAATTAATATACTAGACTTTTTATATTAAATATGATATAATTTATCATATCATATTATGTATTTTTATAAATTAAAATCTCAGTGCGATTGGTCTGTATAGTAAATATATCAATGATAATCATATATGGTGCGGTTCGTTATTAAGTTAATAAATAGAATTGATTTAATCAATATGATATTTCAATATAAATTTTGTAATTTACACATCTATTGTCGAGATTTAGTGAAAGTGAAAATAATTTATGCCTTTCCTCACTATAAGTGCATATAGGTTTAAAATAAGAAGCTATATTGTAGTAGTTTGAAAGTTTTTTTTTATGATCCATATAATGGTGCTTTTGGAAATTCATAAGATTTAGTATATAAAAATAATTTAGATAAATTTTCATAAATAGGTGTCTAACTATTCTTGAGGTTTTACGTTGTAATTAAATTATAATTTTTATCTATTGTATAGAGATATAATTAAGATGGTTATAATATATGAATATATTTTGTAAGTAAAAGATAAGATTCTTAATAATATACAAGATTATATTCTTAATTAATATGTTTCGTTCTAACATGACTATAATTTAAATACAGTATGCGTTATAAATACAAAGTTGCAAGATTCAAGGCTTTTTTTGTATTAGATCCTATGAAAATAATAATATTTTTTTAAGTATTTTATCCTTTACATTAAGTTTATTTCAATTTTTAGTCAAATTTATCAAAAAAGATAAATTGATTAATATGAAATAATGAAAAATGATAAAAAAAAAAAGGATTATGGCTGTATTTAAGATGTATATATTATAAATATATATTTATTAGTGCTTTTCAAAAGTATTTATTTTCATAATAGAGTCAAAGTTTAATATAAATGTTGAGATTTTATTTCAAAAAGTTAAATATATAAAAAATAAATTACTTAAACGAAAAATTTTAATTTTTGCAATTGCTGAAATGAATTTTTAATATAGTTGCTAAAAAATTATAAGTCTAGTTATTAAATAGATAGTTTATAAAGTATAATAAATCATTACATTGTATAATTGGTTATCAATAAAAACTAATTTGTTATTTTATACAAGCATGTATATATTGTAGTAAAAAATTTATTTGATAAATTCAAAATATATAGATATTTTGGGTAAGTTACTAAAATATGTATTATTTTAATAATGATACAACAAATTTGTATAAATATAGTAAATAGGCATAACTGTAGCATTCAAGAAGTTGATCATTAGATTAGCATTTATACAATTGTTTACGAATTTCTCAATTATAAAAATTTCTAAATGGTTTTATTAGTTATTCTGTTTAGTCGATATTCATTTAATTTATATTTGATTACTATAGTTTATTTGTGGGTTTGGACTAAATAATTTGGCATATATTCTTATTAATTTAATATGATATTTTTTGTAAAAAATTGGTATTTTTTACAATGAGATTCATTTATTAAATCATTGTTCTAAATTGGGAAATTTAGATATTCAGTTTTTATATGATATTAACTATATTCGTATATAAATCAATATAAATAGGACTCTTTTTTAATTTGTTTATATTGGTGGTAATAAGTATCAAAGCGACGAATATTCTAGAATAAACTTAGAAACTATGAACTATATAATATCATAAATATTACCTATAGATTTTCACTATAAATACCTTTACGTAGACTATACAATTACTTTGTATGTTTCATTATAAGTATTTAAAAGTTTTTATAAGGTGTGTATCAAATTTTGAACAGTTATCTCTAAAAAATATAAATATATTGATTGCATTTTTTATCTTAAACATATACAGTTATATATCTGAGATTATAATCATGAGTTGATTTGATCATATAATTGCTACACTCGTATAAATTTACGGATAACGGATATAGTTAGGTTCTCTCATTATTAGTTAAGCATAGTGTGTAATTTGTATTTAATACATTTAATATCATTCTTATAAATGTTGAATTATCAAAAAAAAAATATGGTGATGTTAATATGTCTTAGTCTATTTATAAGCTTGAGTTTTGGTATATTAATTAATAAAATTTAAATCATAAAAAATCAAAGTTTTTTACTTGCTATACTAATTCAAGTACATGAAATAGACATTATAGTATTTAGAATATAAATGTAATTGTCTAAAAAAGATTATATACTTTCTTGTGAATAATTTATGTTATATAAAATTGAAATATTCAATTATGTAAAATAGATTTTGAAGAATTACCAGTATTAGCTTTATAGCTCGAAATTTCAATAAAAAACATGTACATATAATGTCTATATACATGTATTTTGTTAATTAATATAAAAAAAATTGCTGAACTTATATTTTTTATCATTGTATGCATTGTTGCAACAATTAATTTTACTTACAATTAATAGCCTTATAAAATTTAATAAATTTGCGTATGGTTGTCAAAAGAGTAATTGATATATATTATGACGATTAAAAATTCTACTTTTAAGTAAAATACGAGAGTTAATACTAATAAATTTTTTATTTCTTGACTTGATGTGTGATGATGAGATATAGTGAATATAACTGTTATACATATATTAAGTAGTAATAAAATATATTAATTGATAAAATTAAAATGTATTTTAGTCAAAATGTACAATGAATTTATAAATATAAAGTGTGATTTATTATATGATAATAGTCTGAGAGTTGAGATTAGGATATTCTATTGTGATTATATCTTCAAATAAAACATGAAATAGAGTTTAATTTTGTAAAAACATGTTTAAATTTTGTGTTATGGTAGAAATACTATTGATAGAAGAGTTAGATCATTAACGCAAAAATAATAATTCAAAATATAGTAATTTTGATATGAAACAATGCTTTCAATGCTTAAAAATTTAATCTCAATGTTTTAGGTTAATAACTATAGTATGATATTTATAAACTTTTCATATAAATTTATTGATGTTTTAGTATTTAAATAATATGTGTGATTCGTGATGAGTAAAAGTTTGAATAGATATCTATCAAATATCTTTATAAAAAAGTACTGTTCATTAATTAAATAAATTTAATTGGTTAACGAATAGATGATAAGTAGAAAATTTATAGCTAAGATCAATTTATAATATATGATTCTAAAAAAAAAATCAACTTCCCAATCTATCTGTAACTATAAGATATGTTAATTAATAACAATCTAAATTATTTTTTTATCAGCGTGTGATTGATCTATAAGTTTATATAATTTATGCTATAAATGATATATATTGCATAGATATTATCAAAAGTAGAATTTATTAGATTAAAGTTATGATTTTAACACGAAAAAAATTCTAAATTGCAATCATATAATTGATTTAAGCTATTTATGAATGCGTCCATTGGCGAGTAGTTTAATATCTTATATATGGATCTATAAAGAAATGTTTATCTATTGTTTATAGATGAAAAAGTGTAAATGTTTATAAAGATTGATATTTACAGGTTTAATCAGAAAAATTTTCACTGTTAGTGTTCTAAATTATAGTATGGATTTTACATGATATATTTTTATCAAGGAGTGTATTTCTATTTTTATAATCGGTTAACTTATTTTAGAGTGCATATTTTTATTTCTGCATAAATTTAGTATGTGATATAGTTATGAATTAATATAACATTATTAATGCACCATTAAATTTTTACCATGTACACAAACTAAAAGCTATATTGCAATAACATATAAAATATAGATTTCATTGAGAGACTTTTTAGTTTATAATGGTATATTCATATATTATTATTTCTAGTTAATCTATTCTCTTAAAAGTTATTATGACAATTTACTATTATATATAAATAAATAACATTATATACAGATCTATTCATTGGTTTCTTTAAGTAGATTCATCTTGTAAATATAAATTATAGTTTGTATTAATTAGCAATTAATATGGAATGTTATATTGAAAAATTAGATATATATCGTATTATTGAGCTATATTAAATATGATTATAATATATTAGGTTAATATAAATGTTATGATTAGTAAAATAATATGACAATTTAGATAAATAAATTTTTTATACTTATTTGAGATGAATATAATTAATTTAGGTTGGTCGTTTTTAATGATTGTTTTTAGTTTTTCGTTGGCATTAACTGTATGGGGTCGTAACGGCTTCTAAAGTCAAGTTTGAATAGATATATTGTATTATTATATAAAAAAAGGAGTTGTAATTTTATGGGACACGAAATTGTAAATACAGCAGTAGTAATGATTGTTTTGACTTTAGTAGGCTTGAGCACAGGGTTTTTATTAATTCGTTTACAGGGATAAAAAAGTTTATTGGTATATATTATATAGTCTTAATTATATTTTCATTAAGATATGCATATAGACTATTCCAAAAGATTACATAATCATATGAATTGAAGTAATACTCCCACTTATTAAAGTGGGAGTTAGTTGAAATAGTTTAGCCAAATATCTACTCCATATCTAAATAATCTTTGTTAGATATTGTAGATACTCATTCTTATAACTAAAATATTGACAATAAAAGAAATAAATCAAAAATAGTTGAGTTATTATATTAAAAATACTCTAATTTGATATCTTTTATTTAATATAAGATGAATTTTTATAAAGTTAATTCCCTGCTAATCAGAAGGTTAAAAGCTTGTGACACAAAAATTAACTGATTAGATTAGGTCTTACATTATATAAGAATTTATATCTACTTTAGAATGCTGAACGAGTTTTAAGCTCTAAGAAAGATAATTAAATTTTTGAGGGGGGAGTTGACACTGTACATCAAAATATGTTATAATATATATATATATATTAATCTATATGTAAAAAAAAGTAATTTATATAGTAAAAACAATTAAAATTAGCTAAGCTGCTAAGATATTAGATACGAATATAACAACCTTAAGAGCTTGGTAAAAAACCGCTGAACTGTTACCTTTTCGCAAATTTAAAAAAGGAACTCGTTATTATGAGTTAGATCAAATTTTACAAAGAGATACAAGTTTACGTGTTTCTAAAAAAATAATTGGTTATACTAGAGTGAGTACTCGAGAAAAAAAAGAGGAGATTCTAAGACAAAAACAATTTCTTGAACTTTTTTGTGTGAAACATGTTTGGACTTATGAGATTCTTTCAGATATTGGAAGTGGCATAAATTATAAAAAAAAAGGATTATATAACTTATTAGACTTACTTCTATCGGATAAAGTGCAAAGACTTGTTATTGTAGATAAAGATCGTTTGTTACGATTTGGTTTTGAGCTAATGTTTATCATATGCGAATTGAAAAAGATTGAAGTCATTATGATTAATCAAGGTAATTCAATTGCATTTGAAGAAGAATTAATAAAAGGCGTGTTAGAGATTATGCCTGTTTTTTGAGCTCGTTTCTATGGTTTAAGAGCTTATAAACAAAAAAAATAATAGACACATTTAAAAGGGGTGCTTACTTATTACCAAAGTAACAATAATAGTTTACAGTAAAAATATAAATGGTTCTAAATATAAACATTTAGAAGAAATAGCTCAATTATTATCTCCTATTCGAAAAAAAACGCGGCAACAGTATGCAGTGATTCAAGGTGCTAAAGAAAAATTACATTTTATAAGTATTGGTAATCCGTGGGTTGGACAAATTTTAAAATGTAACCTTTTACCTGGTTGTTATTGGAGAGAAACGTTACGAGATGTTTTAGATGAGATTAATCTTTCTAGAGAAGCGATAAAATATAAAATAAGAAAAAATATCCATATTCCAACAAGAAAAGAAAAAAGATTTGTATACAAGTTTAAAATATTGGGAATGCGCTACCTAGTCATATCTTTTACGTAAAATGAGCAAGTATAAAAGAAAAACAATGAGTTATATTTATAACCAAATTGTAATCGATTCATGTAGTTATACATGTTTCAAACTAAATAAAACTAAAACCGGTAATAAATGGTTAAAAATACGATCTTTAACTAAAAAAAAAAGAGTAAGTATACTTCTTAATACAGCTATAGAAACTAAAGGGCAATTAAGACTTATTCTAAAAGATAATCAAGTTGAATTCTATTGTTGTATTGATAAAGAATCAAAAAAACTTTTTGGTAAACATAACGAAGTAGGTGTTGACATTGGTCATACAGAAGTGTTTTCTGATTATGAGGGTTCTTTCTATGGGAAAGATTATGTAAAAGATAAAAACCCAAAACGAAACAAACTGTTGGCTTTATCTGAAAACGAGAACTTGTATTCAAAAAAACGTAAAAATACTAAAAAGTATAATCTGGTTATAATGAAATATGAAAAGAAAAAACATAAACATCAATCTCAGATTAAATACATTGTCTATAATTCTATTTATCAATGGGTCGATAAAGCATCTATTATTATAGCTGAAGACCTAAATTTTTCTGGAGATAGGAAAAAATACTCAAAAGCTATTAATCGATACTTAAGTGCATCGGCTTGTTCTCACATCTTTGAAGGATTAAAGAAAATCTCAAAGTTTAGAGGTTCTGACCTGCGATTTGTCAATGCTGCGTATATCTCACAAATGGACTTAAAATCTGGTAAGCTGGAAGGTAAGCGAGATAGATATAAGTTTTGCCATGCAAATGGCGAAGTAATGACGTAATGCACGCAGAGTTAAACGCTGCTATAAATAGCAAGAATCTCTTTTATGATAAAGAAATCGCAAGATATAGCCCTTATCAAAAAGTTAAGAGTATTTTGTTATCTAGAGCAAACGGTTGAGATGGTCCAACCTAAACTATTACAACATTATAATAGAGCGAATTTATTTATATTTATATAGATTTTTTAAATAAATATAGATTTAAATAACCGAGTAGTTCATAACAAATTTACATAAGTCATTATAGGTAGATAGGAATAGATTTTTATAGATTTTTTTAGAAGTTATGTATGATATATCATTATTAATTATATGTAGTGATTCACTATCATCATTCACATCAAATGTGCGATTTGTGTTTTAAGAGATTTATTACATTCTTTTTATTTATAAAAAAAAATTTTTATTATTGTGTTTTATAATACCATTTAAAAGATTTTTTATTGCTATTGGTATTATATTGAAAAATTGAAATCATAGTAGATAAAAACTACACATCAATATTGTGTTTACTATTATTTCATAATTTGCTACTTTATTAATTACAAAGTATACTTAATAAAGTGATATAGAGATCTAGGATGCTTTATGAAATTGATTTGTATCGTTTTTTTATTTCAAAATAAAGGATCATTTAGTTATTTTGAAATTCGACATCTTCTAATTCATAAGATAAATTTGAATATCTATAACGCGAATAAAAATTGATCATAGATAAGTTAAACACTATAAATTTGATTATTCTTCATTAAATAAGGTGAATAAGACAAATACATAATAAAAAAAAATATATATATAATATATATATATCAGAAAAGTTATCATATTGTAATAAAGTAATAGTTTTGAATTTAATAGTAATAAGATATCGTATTTATCTGTAATGTTAAATATAGATGCTAAAAAATTGTGATGATTTTTATAATTATCATTCTTCTCTTTAGAACTCAATAATAAATTTAATTTATATGATATTTTTTTATGTTTTTATAATTCATGTTTACAATTTGGTTATACACTATAAACTGTACAATAATACAATGTTTATCTACAGATTTGTAATAAAAATTGATTCCTATTTGATTATAAGTGATATTAATTTATTATAAACATATGTCTGAAAATTAGTTAATGTGTAATTTGTTGTTACTGAAACTATATTAATATCTCAAAACACTTTGAAGTCAAGATTATAATTGTATAAACTCATATTGGTAAAAGTTTTTATTAGCAAATTTATTTGATACAATATTGCAGATCTATGTTCACTATTTCATTTTCTATAATATTACTATTGTGAATAATCGTTAGTAATTATTATACACTAAAAATTAGAATAATAAATATTGCAATCAAAAAATAGATAACTGTAAAGCAAATAAAAAAATTTTTTGGTTTATTTTAATATAAGTTATAAAGTATATCCCAGCTGTTTAAAATACAGAGTATATAGAGTCGATTAATGGTTATTTTTATAAAATATCAAAGTACTTGGGCTCAAAAAAAGAAAATTCTGAATCAGATATATAAGCTAGGTGTATATATGCTATAATGAAATTATTGTATAGTAATAACTGATATTACAAATACTACCTAAAACAGTTGAGTTAGCTGAAATAAAAATTTTCTTTAGTTTTTGGGGAATAAAAATATTTATACTTTAAAATTTTATATAGTTTTTGATTTTAATATGTAATATTTTTTAACAAGATTGTTTGTGTAACTTTGATTATTGAATTTATGAAACTTTAAATTCTGTCTATATAATTGTTATGGATTAAATTTATCAAATGTCTTTTTATGTTTTTTCACTAATCATTTGGATTATCCTAACATAACGTATTTATATTAGCGCAAGTTTTTCAATAAAATTTTTTTTAGAAATTTTATATATTTTTATGTCTTTTATGTAACATAAAGATCTGTATCACGTTATTTTATGGCATACAGATTTGCATGAGAGTTTAAGTATGTAAATACAAGTTAAGAAATGTATCTTAAGATATCTTGTAAATAAATATATGCTTAATCAATTCTGAATATTTATGTCATTAAATTTATTAGGTATTAAGATTGGTATGTCACAAATCTTTGATGATAAAGGATCTGTGATCCCAGTAACAATTATACAGGCAGGTCCATGTAGTGTAACCAATATTAAAAGAGAAAATAAAGATGGTTATAATGCAATACAAATAGGTTATTTTGAAATTTCAGATACAAAAGTTAATAAACCGATATTGGGGTATTTTGTGAGTTAGTGAGTTACGTTTGTACTGATGATTAAATTCAAACTTCATACAGTGTAAAGTTTATATTTTTTAAATTAATGGATTTCAGTAGTTTTTATAAAATATGTTCTCGATTTGATGTCTCTAAACTATAATATAAATATATAGTTTATATAATATTAAAGTGAACAAAATCTTTATTGTTTCTGTTTTATTTGTGTATATGAATGTAATATATTATGTCTAAACTCATTTACTATATCTTCAGTAACGTCATTTTTAGCAAAATTCAACTATTTTTATCATATTGATGAGGCTTAATACTTCCAAGAACAAAATAGTAAATGTAACAAAACATGTTTTTTTTAGGTTTATATTGACATGTTCCATCTTTCAATAAATATTACACATTTTATGAGTCATATATATGTTAATATATAGATATAGATTTACAAGAAAGTTTCTTTATTTGAGTATAACTTATGATAATAATTTTCAATTCTATAAAATGAATATATTAATGAATTTAAATACTTTATAATAATCACTATAATTATTGAAAAGTATAGTGGTCAAATTTTTGTAGCTCTCTCAATAAAATTTTTGAATTATAGTGATATCTTAATGTTAATTATATATAATTTTACATCAAGAACTATTAAATTTTTATATAAGTGTATAAATTTAGTTAGATTTAAAATATGTGATAAATGATAAGCAATAATTCATCATATTATTTAGAATAATATGTATGTTAAGCAATCATAAAATTTTGTTTTATATATAGTTTTTTATAAGAGTAAAAGTTTTTGATATCATAAATGATGAAAATTACTACTTCACAAAAAAAATCGGTTTAAAACCGTTGAAATATTTAAAAGAATTTCGTGTTGATTCTGTGGACGAATTTAATATTGGAGATCAAATTACTGTAGATAAATTTACTGCTGGAACGATAGTCGATGTTAGAGGAATGAGCATAGGGAAAGGTTTTGCGGGTCTACAAAAGCGACATAATTTTCATCGAGGGCCAATGACTCATGGTTCTAAAAATCATCGAGCACCAGGATCTATCGGTGCTGGTACAACTCCTGGAAGAGTTTTACCAGGTAAAAAAATGTCAGGTAGGTTAGGAAATGTTAAAACCACAATAAAAAATTTAGAAGTAATCAATGTAGAAAATGAAAATAATTTAATCATTTTGAAAGGTTCTGTACCAGGAAAAAATGGAAATTTATTAGAAATCATTTCTTTAAATCCATAGGTTTATAAAATAATTTTATAATTAATAAATATCAATAATTTCATGACAAGTACCCAAAAAATAGAATATCCTATTTATATTTCATCAGGTAGCACAAATAGGTCAACTAGTTTGACTGTTAATATTGAAGATAAAAATACTAGCCATATAGTTCATAGAACTGTAATTAAACAAATGGCAGATAAAAGACAAGGAACAGCTTCTACTAAAACACGAAGTGAAGTTCGTGGTGGTGGTAGAAAACCTTGGAAGCAAAAAGGCTCTGGAAGAGCACGAGCAGGGTCTACAAGATCTCCTCTATGGAGAGGTGGAGGAGTAACCTTTGGTCCTAAACTAAGATCTTATAAGAAAAAATTAAATAGAAAAGAATGGAGATTATCTTTAGCTACAGTATTGTATCATAAGCGAAAAAATACAATTATAGCAGAAAACTTAAGTGAATATTTTCAAACTCCTAAAACTTCTCTTTTTATTAATATTTTAGGAGCTTTAAATATTCCTCAGGATCAAAAAATATTATTGATTGTAGATAATGTAAATTCACATAACAAAAATCTTTATTTATCTGCAAGAAATATTTTTAATCTTGATATAATCACAACAAGTAATATAAATATTTTAAAAATATTGTCTGCAGATAGCATTATTATTTCAAAAGAAGCTTTAACAATTATACAGGAGATCTATAAGTGAGTTGTTGTTTAAATTGTCAAGGATCAGAATACAGTGATATGTTTAAATAAATGTACAAAAGAGTAAACATTTGAAATTTATAAAATATTTTATTTATTAATTAATAATTGATTTTTGTGTTTTATAATCTTTTAAAGATATACAAGATAAAATTAATAGTTGATGTTTTATTATAAAAAAGTAATTTTATGGTATAGTCCAAGAATTTTAAATTTAGGCTGAATAATTGTACAAATCAATTTTTTGTATTAAACAATAAGAATATAAAGTTTGTATTTTAATAAAAATAATAATATTATTTTTGTAATAGCTATAATGAAAAATTGTGACAACAAATATAAAAAATCAATGTGTTTATCGTAATAGTAATTACATTTTTATGATCTAACAATAAATTTTTTGAGAAAAATTATATTAAATTTATCTATTATTTTTTATTTATACTTTGAGTTAGTAACCAATTTATGTTATGTTAATTTCTAGAAATTAAAGTATCAATCTGTACAAAACGTATAGTTTTTTCCACAGATTTTTAGAAAAGGTATTAATAAATTCTATAATATCAATTTTTCGAGTGAACACAGCTAATTCATTATTTAGTATTATTAAATAGTGAGAAATATTTCTATTAATAGTTACTTTAATATATGGAATATATTGTCTATAAAAAAAAGAAAAAAAATAGCAGAAAGTTTTGGTATAAATATATTAATGATTAATATAATAGAAAGATTATATATTCAGTGCTTACCGAATTGAGTAACATCATTACAAAAGATTAAATTATATAAGCTACATTTTATGAAATTAGAATAGTTAGCTTAAAATTGATGATATGCAAATCAATCAAATATCCAATTATTACAGATAAAACAACAAGACTGCTAGAAAATAATCAATATAGTTTTTTTGTTGGTGTAAGACATAGCAAAACAGAAATTAAACAATCAATTGAGCAAATTTTTGATGTAAAAGTAGTAGCAGTTAATACTTATAAAGTGCCTAAGAAAAAAAGAATTATTGGAAGGTTTAAAGGATATAAATCACAATATAAAAGAGCTATCGTAACATTAGCAGATAATAATAGTATTCAATTATTCCCAGAAACTTAATTAATTATGAATTTACGTTTATACAAATCGTATACGCCTGGAACTCGACATAGAACTGTAAGTACATTTAGTGAAATTACTAAATCGAAACCTGAAAAAAGTTTAACTTATTTTTATCATTCTTCTAAAGGACGAAATAACAGAGGTGTTATTACTTGTCGACATAAAGGAGGAGGGCATAAAAAAAGATATAGACTAATTGATTTTCGAAGAAATTTACATGATATTTTTGGTAAAATTGTAGCTATTGAATATGATCCTAATAGAAATACTCGTATTGCTTTAATTTTTTATAAGAATGGTATAAAAAAATATATATTGCATCCAAGATCACTGAAAGTTGGAGATACTATTATTTCTGGTCACAATGTGGCTATTGAAATTGGCAATGCATTACCACTAGCGAATATTCCATTAGGAACAGCTATTCATAATATAGAATTAAAACCAGGTCGTGGAGGGCAAATTGTAAGAAGTGCAGGTACCTCTGCTCAAGTTATAGCAAAAGATGGCGGGTACGTTACTGTAAAATTACCTTCAGGAGAAGTTAGAAATATTAACCAATATTGTTATGCTACAATTGGGCAAGTAGGAAATATTGAGCATAGTAATGTTACAATTGGTAAAGCAGGAAAAAATAGATGGCTTGGGTGAGATGTGTTGGTAAAAATCCAGTGAACAACCATATATTTATATTTGGCTAGTTTTTATTTTGAAACTAAAATATAATGAGATATGTATTTATATTGTATAGCAATTTTTTGATTTTATTTGAGAACAATTTTTATACTATATCAAAAAATAGTTTTTTATTATATATGTATAATCAATGATAAAAAAATGATAAACTTTTTTAAATCAAGTACTAATATATATAGTGCTGGTAGATTAATTAGATATATTTTATATTTGATTCATGAAAATTTTATTCAGGTAAAAAGAAATAAGATAAGGTATTTGCATATTAGAAATATATAATGTATACAATTTAAACACAATAGTTAAAAGTATATGAAGCATTTTGACAGTAAGTCATCTCAATTTTAAAGATGTTAAATGAAATTTGCATTGCTAGGCATCAATATTAATTTTGATATTTTTGTTTATTTATTATCTTTTAGAATGATAGCCCTTAGTATATATTTATGAAAGTATAGTATGAAAATGTATTTTACAATAGTTTCTTATTTATTTACTATTATAATTAGAAGTCTTGAAACAATAAATGGATATTCATGAAATCAAAGAGAAACACGATAGTTGTTATAATATTTTAATATATATATAGTGTTAATTCTTGACTAAAAGACCTACAGTCAGAGGTGTTGCAATGAACCCGGTGGATCATCCACATGGGGGTGGAGAAGGTCGTTCTCCAATTGGAAGATTGCAACCATGTACACCATGGGGTAAAAATGCTTTAGGAGTAAAAACACGCAAAGTAAATAAGTACAGTAATAACTACATTATTCGATCAAGAAAATAGATTAGTATTATTTTAAAACATTATATTTTATTATGAGCAGATCGTTAAAAAAAGGACCATTTATTTCTTCAAAACTCTTAAAACAAATTACAAAATCAGAATCAGAAAAAAATACTAAAGTAATTAAAACTTGGTCAAGAGCATCGACTATTTTGCCTATGATGGTTGGATACACTATTTCTGTATATAACGGAAAACAACATTTTCCTGTGTTTATTTCTGATCAAATGGTAGGGCATAAATTAGGAGAATTTGTACCAACAAGAACATTTAGGACACATATAAAAAGTGATAAAAAAACAAGACTATAAATTATAAATTTATAGTCCTAAAAGCACTATATAACATATATACAATTATTTGACATTATGAATATTTCTACACAAGAATATAAAATCACAGGTAAATATATTAGGTTATCACCATCAAAAGCAAGACGCGTTATTGATCAAATTCGAGGTAAAACTTATGCTGAAGCTCTTTTGATATTAAATTTTATGCCATATAAAGCTTGTAAATTTATTATCAAATTACTTAATTCTGTAGTATCGAATGCTAAAAATATGAATAACGTTGATATATCAACATTAACAATTAAAACAATTTACGTAGATAAAGGGCCAATGTTAAAAAGATCTCAACCTAGAGCACAAGGTAGAGCTTATCCAATACATAAACCCACTTCACATATTACAATTATTTTGTAAATTTTACATTTATACGCATTTATTAATAATTTTTATTTTCAAAATATATAATGGGACAAAAAATTCATCCGTTAGGTTTTAGATTAGGTACAACTCAAAATCATCTTTCTTTGTGGTTTAGTAGTAGTAAACTATATCCTCAATTGCTACAAGAAGACTATGAAATTAGACAATACCTTGGGAATCAGCTAGCTAATGCAGCAATCTCTCAAATTAGTATTTATCGTAAGTTTAATCAAATAGAAATAGTAATTTACTCTGCAAGACCAGGTATTATTGTAGGACAAGGTGCTGAAAGAATTAGCAGTTTGCGTCAAGAATTAGAGCATTTATTAGGTAAGAATAAATCAATTCGTTTCAACGTTGTAGAAATTAAAAAACCAGATAAAGATGCTGCTTTAATTGCAACTTTTATCACTAAAAAATTGGAAAAACGTGTTGTTTTTAGGAAAGCTGTTAGGCAAGCTTTAATGAGATCTCAACAATCAAAAATTAAAGGAATTAAAATTCAAGTATCAGGTAGGTTAAATGGTGCTGAAATTGCTAGAACAGAATGGGTTAGAGAAGGTAGAGTTCCTTTACAAACTTTAAGAGCTAATATTGATTATTCATACAAAACAGCGCATACTACTTATGGTATTTTAGGTGTTAAAGTATGGATATTTAAAGGAGAGGTATTGCCGAACTAAAGAGTTAATTGAAATAATTAGATAAAACACGTTAATTCAAATATTTATTACAAATTATAAATGGGTCATATTTTATGTTGAGTCCTAAAAGAACAAAATTTCGTAAACATCATAGAGGTCGTTTAAAAGGTGTAGCAACAAGAGGGAATAAAGTTTCCTTTGGAGATTATGGATTAAAATCTTTAGAACCAGTTTGGTTAAATTCTCGTCAAATAGAAGCGGCTAGAAGAACTATTACCAGATATGTAAGAAGAGATGGAAAATTATGGATTAGAGTATTTCCAGATAAATCAGTTACAGCTCGAGCTGCTGAAACTCGTATGGGGTCTGGTAAAGGGATGGTTGAATACTGGGTTGCAGTTATTAAGCCAGGTCATGTAATTTTTGAAATGAGTGGTATTTCAAGAGAAATCGCTTATAACGCGATGAAAATGGCTGCTTATAAATTACCTGTAAAAACTAAATTTATTACAAAACAAGAGTAATAGTATCAATGAATAGTAAAAAGAGTCAAGAATTTCGCAATTTAAGTCAAGAAGAAATTGAAGCAAAAATTTTAAGTATAAATAAAGAACTGTTATATTTAAAAATTCAAAAAGCTACACGACAAAATTTTAAATCACATTTATTTAAATATTATCGTCGCCAATTGGCACAATTATTAACAATTAAAACTGAAGTAGTAAGTGAATCACGTTAATTAAAACTGATTACTTTTAATATAATATACTTAATTAATTTAATCTAATATGGTACAAAAAGAAATAATTGGCAAAGTAATTAGTACAACTAGAGATAAAACAGTTACTGTTGCAGTCGAGAGAAAAATTGCACATTATAAATATCATAAAATCATCACTAGAACTAAAAGAGTAAATTATATCACTACATACTTTTTATCTTATATAAAGAACTAAAAAGAGTAAATTATGAAGAAGTATTATTAGCATGATAGTTGTTAGTATTGAAACAGTTACTTCACTAATAAAATATAGTATTAAAATTATAAATATCGTATGTATATAATTATGGATAATCTATTGAAAATAACTTATAAATAATCCAAGGATATTATTAAAATTATTGCATCATATTACATATATTTCAATAAATAAACTGTAATATTCAATACCGATGAAGTAGTATATATTGCATAAACACATTTCAGTTAACTTATGATAAAACTTAAGTATTATGAATAAGAAGTTATGTATAAACAGGTTTATCAACATGATTTTATATAAGCATTTTATTTATATTTTTTATACCTTGAATTAAAATGACAAAGTTTTACCAAGTAAGATTTTTCTTATTGTTTCATGAAATTATCCAGTTTTGATAGCTATTCTAATACAGTTGTTAATTGTATTAGTTAAGTCTATATTTGTTTATCCTATAAAATTTTATTATAATCTCGAGTCAAAGTCATATAATTTTAAATAAATAACAGTATCAGCAAACATTACAAGAAACCAGAAGTTAAATATAACTATTGTTATATTGATCTTAGTATAAAAGTAAGTATTATAACATGAATTTTATAAAATACAATAGTACTTAACGATATATGTTATCAAGTTTTTCAGGTGTGATAGATAGAGATAAGAATTCATTATCTGTTTAAAAGCTATAGCAATTATTTTTGACTTATAGTTTGAAATGAGTTTAATAAATAATGTTATTATTATAACTCATTGTATCAAGTTCATGATGCAAATAATGAATGTAATAAGGGAGATCTTATTGAGAGATTCTTTTGATAATTATAATAATTGAAATTAATAAACATGGATTAATATAATAGACAAGATAAAAAGAAATTGATAAAAAAATGTCGAGGTGTATTGTATTAATATTAGTTATTGAAATGAATAAAAAACATAAAGTATCGTTGCTTCTAATACGCTAAGTATAACATAAATTTTTATCATATAAAAAAGTTGAACTAATATTTTAAAAGTAATTTTGTGAATTAATAATATAGCCATTGGTGTGTATATTGTAAAGCCATATTATGTGTATGTATAATATTAGGTTTAATATTGAAAGCATTTTGTATATTGTCATAGCATGTCATTGCATAGAAATGTTTATCTTGTCCAAATTCAACAAACTCGACCTATGAGTAAAACAAAAAAATGGAAATTTAGTAAATTTATTAAACAAAGCATTCAATTAAATACTGGTAAAACTATATGATTCAAAATCAAACTTATTTAAATGTGGCAGATAATAGTGGTGCAAAAAAAATTATGTGCATTCGTGTTTTAGGTAGTGGAAATCCTTCTTTCGCTAATATTGGAGATAAGTGTGACTTGTTTGAATTGAATTGCATAATTTAGTATTTAGTACTCAAAAAAATTTTTATTGTATAATTTTTTTATTGGAAAATAGTAATATTGTAATGTAAACTATCTATTCTATGATATAAAAAAATTATTAATAACTTAGAAGTTTTGTATTATTATAATTTTATATTTATTGTGAATAAACGTCGATTATTTATTATTAGTCAGAAAAAAAGATAGTGAGCTTTTTGTTAACTCAATTATATTAATAGAATAAGTCATAACACTGATTAATTAGCTACTATTACAACATGATAGAAGTTATATCTATTACTAAAGGTGTATATGTTAAATTAGCACTATATGAATTAAGTTATAGAAGATTGCAAACAAATAATATTGTGGATATTAATCGAAAAAAATATTTATTTGATTCATCTTTATTTAACAGCGGATCTTTTTTTTATTAGTGTTAATGTGAATATATGTGAAAAAAGAATATGTATCATGAGGCGTGATAAATTCAAGCTTACAATCTATAAAGAGTATATTTAAGGTAATACACATTTCGAAAGTACAATATAAATAAATTGAGCTATATGATTATATAAGTTTTAGAACTGATTAATTTTTATGTTTATTTTATAGTAAAATTGAATAAATTAATAAAGAAATATTATTAATACTGAAGGCAGAAGTAAGTATAAAAAATCTCTTAATATAGTTTTATAACTCCTGAGTTTTAAAGCATTTTACGCATAAGATAAATATTAACTTGTTTGTATACAAAATATAGTAAAAATGTAATATATGAAAATGAAAAGCTATATCAATTACGTTTGATATATAGATCTTTTTGAAAAAATAATGCATATATGAAAATGCATTATTGACTTTATATATAGTACTTGTCAAGTAGTAAAGTAATAAGACAAAACAGTGTATTTTATGAATATTTACATTAATACATTAAAACATATTCCATATTATGAGAATTAGAAATATCACTGATAGCGTAAACTCTATCTAATCTACATCGAAATTAGTGAAAGGTTGTATATGGAAAAAAGTAATAACGAGAAGTCTAATAGTTTAAAACGTTAAAAGTTAGAGAAAGTTGAATTTTTTGATCTTAATTTATTTAGAAAGAGCAATTCGTGTAGATTTAATATATTTTTAGTATCTGAGGATACCAATAAAGTAGTAGTAATTAGAGTAATTATGCGTCTGCCGATTAATATAATTTTACTATACTAGTGATTAGTTATAAGCAGGTGTTTAGTTATTTGTTTTCTTATTGTTATTTTCATGTTAATTAAACTCGTGAAATAATAAAAATCTTTTATATATAATTACTTTAAATGATTAATATTTATTAACTTTTAGTATACAAGAGTTTTTTAAAAAAATATTGCATTAAAATAATTTATTAGCTGAAGTTAAGAATTTATATTATGTATTATATAAAGTGATGTTAGGTGACTTTATATAAGAAGTTTATAACGTAAAGAATAAATTTATACAAACAGAATATTTTGAAGTAGAAATGAATCTATTGAATAATTCATAAAAGTATGTATAAAAATTATTACTACCACGAAAAAGATGGTATCAAGTGTTTTTATCATTGTTTATTTTGGATCAGAAGTGATATAATGATTGAAGATAAAGTACATGATTCATAGAAGATAAAGTTGAATTATTTGTAGTTATAAAAAACATCATCCATATTTATATTATATTAAAAATAATAGTTATAGTAGCGTCATTTGATTGAATTAAATGTATTTATTTACTGCAGATTTATAAAGATTGTTTTTATGATCAATACAATTGGATTTATGCACATCATTGAACAAGATTGCGTGAAAGATGTGTATTATTCTTGAGTTATAAGATTGTAGATTATGTAGTGCTTATACATACATAAGTCTGAATTTTAAAAGACATTTTAATTAATCAGGATTTTAAGTCTTTTAAAATTACTATCATAGACATATAAAACTATGAATATTATATATACAGTTTTTGTTAATTATGAATACATAGAAAGTCATAAATTTTAAATATAATTAATAATCATATTCTTTTCATTTTTGATCTTTTGAAGAGGTATAGAATTTAGGTAGTAAAATAGATGCTTTTAAAGTGATTAGCTCTTGATCCAACTTTAACGATAAGCCATATTAAATATGAATTTATAATTTGGATTTAAACAAAGTCGATAGATTTTATTCTAAGAGATAAATGGCGTCAATTGTTCAAGATATATTTATTATATGTATTCATATTGTATAGATATATTTATTTCAATAATAGTTGCGGTAGTTAAAGATGCAACTCCTAATATGGTACTAAAAAGATCTGATGTCGTAAAAGCCGTGATTGTACGTACGAAAAAAGGTGTTAGAAGAAATGATGGCATGCATATTCGTTTTGATGATAATGCAGCGGTAATTATTAATCAAGATAACAACCCTAGAGGAACAAGAGTATTTGGTCCTATTGCAAAAGAATTAAGGGAAAAAAATTATTTGAAAATTATTTCACTAGCTCAGGAGGTTATTGTAAGATTTTTTATATTATGATATGATATTTGTGAAAGAAATATAATGAAATATTTAATATTGTATATTAATTAATTATTAATAACTAAAATTTCATATATCAGAAATGAAATCAATAGTAAGTTTAAATATAAAATATACTATACAGTTCTCTTTTTTTTATTTTTATGATAAAAATATCATTCATAATTAAACAAATGAAAAAGAAAGACTATTTTTATTATTAATAAGTTCTCATGCATATAATCTTCATAAGATTTATTTTGTATTCATTAAAATATGTATGATAATTTAAATATCAATTTTGAAGTTAGATATAACTTACTAAAGCAAGTTATTTATAAAAAAAGCTATAGATTGGTTCGTTTTTAAGTTTCAAACATAATTGTTTACTAAATTATACCATTTGATTTACCAAATAATGTTTATTCTACATTGTTTCTAGATGGAAATATCTGAATTGATTATCTTTTATTTAAAACTTGAAGTTTAGATACGTAAAATTAATTGCTGAAGGCTTGATCTCATTACAATAAAATCAATATAAATTTTTTGTATCAGTATTATTTGGTAGATTCAATTTAATTTAAGATATTAAAAATATTTCTGTCAATTTGTATAATATTCTTATATATAAATGCAAAATTTATAAGTTCACTTTGTCTATATACAATATAAGACAAGATTTTTTTACTTTCGTGATTTTTTAAAATAATGAAATAGTAATCAATCAAATCACATAGTTATTAAATGGTTATAACGAACAAAACACTAATCAAAATCATTACTCTATATTTATGACATGCAACCTAATATATCAGTTAAGTATACATCAGTTAATGAATTAAAAAAAATATTAAAGATCACATCAATATGAATATTTTTTAATTACTAGTAAAAAAAATATCTAATTATTGTAGTTATTGATTACAAAGATTAATTATTATGAAATGTTCTAAGGGTATAATAAGTGAATATTTAAACTTTAGATAAATTTCATGAAATTTATTTTTATAATCTATTAATTTGGTAAGATAAGTATCAAAAGTTTTGCAAGCTAGTAGACTGAAGCCAAAAATATTTAATTACCATTTTTCTTATTCATCTTCGTTGTAAGATACTTAGATTATCTTGCTAGTATAATAGAAGCATATATTAAAATTATAAAAATAAATTTATGATCTAAATCTATATAAAATACTAATTTTATATATAGATTTAGAAGAGAAAATATAATTTTATTATATTTCATCTATTGATTGGTTAAATTATATTTATAGTTTTAGTTAAGAAAAAATTGTATTTATTTATGTTGTTATAAATATATGTAAATTTAAAATTTTACTTTAATTAAATTTATGTTAGATGTAAACAAAATGAAAGTAAAAACTCGTATAAAAGAAGGCGACGAAGTCAAAATTATTTCTGGTAAAGATAAAGGGAAAACAGGAAAAGTGACCAAACTATTACATAGTAAATCTATGATTATAGTAGACGGAATGTGAGAGTTATTGTTATATCAAATCAAACAATAGAAAAGCATATTTGTTTTTTTGATATTATATCAAAGAAATATCTTTTTTATGTATTACTTTTACATAAGTAGAAATCTTTATACATTATCATGTATGTAGTAAAAATCATTGATTGCTTTTATAAGATAAAAAATGATAAAAATAACTAAGATATAAAATACTATTATTTTATTTAATATTTCGGAATTAACTGAACGGATTGATATATGTAAAGCAAAAAATTGAATATAGCATAGTTATTAGTTTACTAGACTCTGAAATATCTTTTTTTTGATTACAATATAGTTTACCTTTACCGCATACACCGTATATATTTGATAGAACATGATTAATAAGATGATAAAATTAATCTGTTATTTATGTATATGATCAAATTCACTCAATTAAGACTTTAAGAGTTATGATAATATTTTTTACTAAGAATTAACATTGTAAGAGTAGTCTACAAGATATTTTTATAGGCTTTTCTTCATTAGACATATTATATTTACATAAAAACAATAAATAATATTCACTTAATACTAACATAAAAACTAAACATTATAAAACAAGACAAGAAGTATCGATAGTGCTATGTAATAATTTTTTAAATTAATTAATTATTGTATTTTACAATAAAAAACTAAAAAAATATATGGTAAAGTTATATGTTTATAATTTTAAATATTAATATCTTAAATTGATACATAGAATATAATCGCAATTATATAAATGATAAATAAAAGTGTGAAATTATTGTAACTACATCTTTTAAATTAATGGATTCATCATTTTTGAAAGAGATTCCTGGATAATAAAATTATTAAATATTTTGATTTAAGTCATTTGCGTAATAGTAAATACACTCATTATGATTTCATGTACATCATTTTATTATTACAACTAAAAATTAGTAGTTTATTTAGTAAAATAATGATAAATATATAATTTATAATATTTGTATATTGTTATAATCTCTATATTAATGACGGGATATCCTGAGAAAAATTTGTTCATGGTCAATATATATTCATGTATATTTATAGTCTTAGTATGTATAAAATAATAATTCTTAAGATGAGGTATAATAAATCATACAAGGCATCATTTCTTACTTTTGAATTAGTGTACATAACTATATTACTGTATTCATTATTTAAACTGTATTGATATATTCAATAATCAGTTTACTTTAAAATTTTAGAAATTGTAAATATCTATGTAATTCTATATTCTTTATTTTAAGTAGTGATTATTATGTTTGAAATTAATTTACTTGTCAATGGAAAACTAATAGGGTTATTTTATAATAGCTATATAAATTTAATATTTTATATATAGTTGTAAAATAGAAAAAGATACTATAGATAAAACAGATCTTTTTATGCATATTATTTCATAATTAAATTATATGATATACATTAAAGTCGTATGAATGCCTAGAAAATAAATGAATATATAAAAATATATCATTTAAATTTATTAAATGCATAGAAAAGATATTTTTATTGTGCAATAAATAAATATTTTGAACTAGACAAAAAGCAATTATAATAATAATTTGGTTATATTTTTGATTTAAAACAAGAGAAAGGACAAATTAAACAAATAGCATTTCCTGTGCATATATCTAATGTAATGTTTCATGATTCTGAAACAAATATTACTAGTAAGAGTGTGATTCATTTAGCATCCTCAAAAAACAATTACAATAGATTAAGTCTTTTTATGCCATTAATGTTTGAAAGCTAAATTATTTTCACATTAAAATAGATATCAATTATATGTCTGAGTTTTTGTACATATATATTTTTTTATTCTTCTGATGTATATATTTTGTTAATTTTGATACAGTATTAAATCAAAACATTAAATGATTAAAGATGCTAAAATTAATAAAAGTTTCTATATACGTAAACAAGATAATATATATAATTATTAAAATTAAGATAATACTATGCGAATCATGATAATTTATATTTGATTTCAATCGTATTATATCATACTAACGTGATATTACTAAGTATATAATTAAAATACTAAAATGAGTAAAGATAAATTATATGAAAAAAAATTTATATTAGTAAATGAGTATAATGAAATCTTGATAATTAAATTTTTGATTGAAAAAAAAAAGTCATATAAATCAAAACGTTTAAATAGTGATTTTAAAGATAAGTGATGCTGTATCGATAAAACATCAATTTTTTACGTAGGTTACATGATAGATAATCAGAGTAAAGAAAAGTAAGAGAAAGATTCGTGAACAAATGAACGTAAAAATGTAATAATTTAATACTATTTTTTAATAGAATAGATTCAATACTTTTTTGTATAAACTTAAAAACTATATTGGACAAATTAAAAGGATGATTCCGAAATGTGTAGATATCTTATTTATTAGTAGACAGAACGTATCAAGATATACCAACTAAATTTTTTAACTGAGAATAATGTTATTATTGAATTACAAATATGGCAAATACACATTTTTTATAATTACGTTATTTTCTACAATTTAATATATAAATTATTATAACGAAAAAATAGAAATGCTTTATATCAATCTTATATAAGAAAGTAAGAGTATATATAGTGATATAAAGTTATGAATTTACGAGAAAATTCAATAGTTTTCATTTTAAGATGTTAGAATTAAAAATATTAATAAGCCATTATATGAGTATCTAAAGCAATAAATCGATAAAAATTAAGTATATAAATATAAAGTAAGTTGACTCATTTTATAAAATGAAAAAATTAATTTCAATTAGATTTGATCTGCTATAGATGTACCCTCAATATTAACTACAGCTTTATTTAAACTTATTATATTGGTTAAATAATGACAAATTAAAAAGTATAAAGTGTATAATTATCAAGTATTACAATTTGACCGTTTATTTGTAATGTATAACCAATTAATGTATTAAACATACTGTTTAAATTATTTTTTTTATTAAAGATTAAATAAATAGTACATATATAATTTTATATTTAGCAATAAAAATATTGTTTTGATTGAAGTAACGTTATTTTTTATATCCTGCTCCCGTCATTATATTATTTATATGCGATTTTAAATATATAAAATGATAAGCTACATACAACATTAGTTCTTAGTGGAGATTTATCAGATAGGTATTTGTAATTTAATAATTACAAAATCGATATTCTTTGTTTATTTATAAATTAATGTATATAAAAGATTGTCATGAATATTATATCATATAAATGAATCGAGTCATATAACTAAGTCTTTACAATATAAAATAATATTATCTATGTAATTACACTTATTGAATTTTTTAATAATCAACATTCTTCAATTTATGTAAAGGTTAGGATATTATAGTTTTTATTTTAAGAGTTAAATTGTACTATATAAAAGTCTTAGTTATATAATAAAGAAAATTTTATATGAAAATAGATGATTGCAAATAAAATACTATTGTTCATATTATAGGTTGTGTGATTTGTTTGGAAGTTATTTAAAAAAATAATAACTGTTAAAAATGACTCTGGTTTTTTATTTATATTTCACAGTGTGATTTATTTTTAGCATCAACTATCAATACGCTTGCCATGCGTAAATTGTCATTTAGTTTAGGTAAAAGAGATAAGACATTTTAAACGTAATCGGAAGTTATAGTAAACATAATTGTGTAGTTTTGTATATAGCTTTGAAAGAAAGATATAATAGTAAATTCATATGAATATAAAATTGCAAAACAATTTATTTAACACAAAAAAGTGATGCTAAGATGATTCGTCAATAATTAATTATAAAGTCATTTGATTGTTAGTTGGTTATAAGTAAAAGACAATAAATTATGTGGAATCATTACCTAATTGCCTGAGTTATTATTTTGAATAAATGATTTTTTTTATTTGTTTGTTTTTACGTTGTTAGTATATAAGATAGTCACCTTAAAAAAAGCATAATAATAACTTCAGTATGGATACTGGTTTACTTTAAAGCAAAATTATAAAGACTTTCAAAACAAAAAATAGTTATCAGATTTACATTATAACAAAACAACTAATATATTATTAAGTTATAAAGGTTAATTTGGTAAAAACATAAGGAATTTTAGTAAAAATCTCATGGTTTAATTGAGCTTATAAAGCAAAATAAATGAGAATATATAAATTATAAACAATACTAATCAAAAAAACTTATATAAAATATAGATACATTTTTAATAGATGTCATGAATTGGATTACAAAAAGATATTTCTATATTATACAATGTTACAACTCAATACCATTGGTTACTTAAAGCGAATAATACAATAAACGCAGTTTAACAATTTTAATACTTTAAGTGTAAGATATTTTAATATATTGATATACAATATTTCAAAGAGATTTTTAAAACTTAGCATTTTGATAAAATAATTTATTTAAGTTCGTATTATAAAAATATAATTTGCAGTAAGTGTTTTTTTAGTTTTTTATAAATGTACACTATTATAATTTATATTCAGAGACTAAAAAACATAGTATTTAGTTTAAGTTTGATCAATCTAAGAAACATTTTAAATGAGAAGTTTTAAATTTTGATAATTAATGAAAAATTCTTTATGGATCATTTATTTGATTACAAAACAACAAGTTTTTTTAGTTATAAGAATAAATTAATAGTTTAACGATAAAAATACTTTAAATATGCTTTTCAGTTTTTGTTATATTATAATAAGTATATGCTTATAGACTGTTCTCATTTAAAAATATAAAAATTATGATAGTTTTATAACATTTAAATGATATGAGATGTTTTTTATATGTTTAACATATTCCATATCAAACTTATATGATATATAAATATAAAAGAAGGTTGTTTCTTAATATATTAATTAGAGATAAGATGTCATAATGATTTAAATTAAATTTTTCTTTAATTGAGAGAAATGGTATTATTATAATAAAAAAATATACTTTACCAGTTAAATAAAACTCAATTATTGTTTACAATTTTGTGTAAAATTTTAGCTAGTGAAAAAATCAAAGTATAGGTTAACAATAAATGGCATGAAAAACACTTCATAATTGCAAACGTTTTTATAAAATGTAGATATTTCTGAGTTATTTTTATATTATTGAAAAGTTTAAAATCCTATTGAAATGTAAAGAGGTTAATTCTTCATAATTTTAATAACATAAATATTGTATGGATATATTTATAAAATTAGCTAGATCAAAATGTGATCATAATGCATTAAGATTCGAGCTAAGAACTACTTATTTTATCAGTATATTTTATTATATTTAATTATAATTCTACTGATTCTTTGTATATATATATATGTAATTATCCATATATTTGATTATTGATTGATAAAAAGTTTTATGTGTCAATTTAGTCAACCTAAGATCCAGATAAGATAGAAGTTTTACTGATGGATTTGAATGAGAGTAAAATCATTAAAATCTAAGAAATGACAATACGTATATTTTTCTTACGAAACAGTCTAGAGAAATTTTTAAGCATCCTTGTAGTCAGATAGATTTGTTTTTTCTACTCAAGTACCCATAATGTGTTATTTAAAAAATTCATAAACATTATAGAAGCTGTAATTATGAATTAATTTATATAAAATTATTTAAAGTTATTAGATAGTTATGAAAATTTTAAGATTTAGTCAGGAACACTTAATAGTTTAAAACTAGACTATAAATAAGGTTCATATTATGAAAGTAAATACAATAGTTTTATAAAATATGATGACTTATACAGCAAGATTTTTAAGAAAAACTAAAAAAATAATATAATGATGATGAATAATTTTAAGCAAGTTTATAAAGATCAAGTTGTCCCAGAATTAGTAAAAAAATTTAAGTATCAAAATCTTCATCAAGTACCAAAAATAGAAAAAATTACAATTAATAGAGGTTTAGGTGAAGCATCTCAAAACTTAAAATCATTAGAAAGTTCAGTCCTAGAAATAACTAATATTTCTGGGCAAAAACCGCTAATTACAAAATCTAAAAAAGCAATTGCTGGTTTTAAACTAAGAGAAGGTATGCCGGTGGGAGTGACTGTGACATTAAGAAGTGATAAAATGTATGCCTTTTTGGAAAAATTTATTAATTTATCTCTTCCAAGAATTAGAGATTTTAAAGGCATTAGTGTAAAAGGCTTTGATGGTCATGGAAATTTTAATATAGGAATAAAAGAACAATTAATATTTCCAGAGATTAAATATGAAGAAGTAGATAAAATTAGAGGAATGGATATTGCTATTGTTACAACTGCAAAAACAGATGTTGAGGGATTTGCATTATTAAAATCATTTAACATGCCATTTAATCAAGAAATTTTATAAGAAAAATAAGACAAAGGAGAATTTATGATCAATGATACTATTTCTGATATGTTAACACGTATTAGAAATTCTAATTTAGCTAGGCACCAAGTTGTTCCTGTTCCATCTACAAAAATTATTAAAAATATTGTACAAGTATTGAAAGATGAAGGATTTATGTGTAACTTGATATTGTATATTTACAATTTTAGAGATTGTTTTTAGTCCATATTTTAGTGGAATCAAAATTTATAACTAATTCATATATTCTTTAACATATAATATGTATAAATTGTGCAATTATTATTCATTGTATAAGGTTTGAAAATTTCATTAACAAGTTTTTATTAGTATTGATAACAAATAGGAAGATAACAAAATCATTGAGGATATGATTATACATCTATCATATCACAAAATATATAAATGAAGATAATAGGATATTATAAGCTATACTTATATTTTATAAAAATTTATAAAAATATGGTTTACTGTAGGGAGTGTAGGAAATCAAATTTGTACAGAAATTTCTGCATTCACTTTATATAAGAGATTTTGAAGAAATGCAATATGCTTCTCACTCTGCAATTTTAATTTATTTGAAGTATAAAGGGCCTGATCGTCAACCAGTTATTACGACGTTACAACGTGTTAGTAAGCCAGGATTAAGAGTTTATGCTAATCATAAAGAAATACCTAGAGTGCTAGGAGGATTAGGAATTGCTATTATTTCAACATCTTCTGGTATTATTACAGATCGTATAGCTCGTCATAATGGTATAGGTGGAGAAGTGTTAGTGTGTTTTGAGAAAAATTACAATAATAAATTTACTCAGGATTTGTGTATTAATGAAATGATATACGCTTATTAAGTGTACATACTATAAGGATAAATAAACATATAAATACAATATATATATTCCTTGCAATAAAAAAATAATTGCTATTCCTAAAAGTGTATGATAAATAATGTATAACATCAAACAGCAGAAGTTTCTTACATTAAAAATTAATTTTAATTTAAAATAAAATTATCCGTACCTATCATATAACATTTGATTTATATAAATAATTGTTATGAAGATTATTTGAAGATGTCATGGAACTTATTTTAAAAAAGTTATTACTTATTAAAGAAACTATATATTCATTAAATGTGTATGTATTGTTTTATAGAAAAAAGATATAGGAGTATTTTAAATGTAAACCTATATTTATTTTAATTGTTACGTATGGTAAAAAGATATATAGATAAATAAGGAAAAGAGAGATAGTAGTTTATAGTTTCCAGTGTATACAAATATGTGATATTCATAGATTCGAAGTAAAGACATATCATATATTTATGGTTACTACAATGACCCTAAATACATTACTTACAATTGAGTAGATTTATGTAAAATATTGTTGATTTCTTTGATGTTGAATTGATGTTGAGTATAGAGACGAAAATATAATTGACATATAAAGTCATTAATAAATTTTTTATTTTTTCCAAAACCTGAACACAAAATAGATTTATTTATGATTTTAATCCAAGAATAGATACATTTTTAGGATTTTTAAAATATATTAAATTAATAAAAAATGTGAGATTCTTTACACTGTTTAAAAAAATACCTTGTTCAGAGTTTAATATGTAATATTCTATTTTGTTTAGAATTTTTTAGATTCATATTATTCTGAAAATAGTGTAAAAACAAAATAGATTTATTTATCTACTCTTTAAATATATTTTAAGAACACGTATAGTGATATGGAATATATTTTTATGTGGTTAAATTAAAAAATAAATGATGTTATTTTATTTTATACAATCTGAGTAATGATTAATATCTTCGTTTACTTTCAAAAAATTGAACGATATTACATCCGTAAAAATATTATAATATAAAAGTATGTGGTAATTTTATTTATTACATACGATCAATATACTCATGATGTTTTTTTGCATATAGCATAAAGATTAGATGAAAAACTATTCAGTATATTATATACAATAGAATGTTTTAAATTATAATTTATGTTTTGTAAATAATATCAAATTTATTTTTATATTAATATGATTTATTTTTCATTGAAATATAAATCATATATGCTAGTGTAGTTATCCGTAATATATAGAAAAAACTTTTTTCTATATATTAGATAGAATTAATTAATAAATCATTGTAATGGTTTATTAATTAATAGTAACAAAATTTGTCTTTAATTATAAAAAAAATATAGTTTATTATTTTTACAGTATATATAAAAGTCTATTATATGAACAAATTTTTTGAAATTATACATTAGGTATCAGAGTGATGCAATTTGATAATAAATATATTAGAGATGAGATAGTCATAAATATAGTATGTATAATTTCAAGTAATCTTAGTATAAACAAAGCATCATAATCATGAACTCAGGTTTAAAGCTATGAAAAATTGAAGTTGTAGTTATAGTTTATAGAGAAAGATTTTTTGAGCTCATTAATAAAATCAATTCAATATCAAAAAAATCCCATTAATTAATGTAAATTAGGTATATTATAAAAATATAAAAAAAGATGAATGTGTGATTTTGTTTGTTAATGAAAATAGAACATAGTTTAGATGAACATTACAAGTTTTTTGTTGAATTATATTTTGTCTTTGGGTTTTGGATTATGTTACTTTGAATAATTATAGCAGTTTGTGTAATTTGTTAATTTAGGATGCATATTTATAGATATTATATTATACAAAATCATTTGTTGGAAATAAAAATATTTAGCATAAAAGGATGTGTGCAGTAAATGTAATAATTTTATTAGCATTACAAAATAAAATTCTTGTTTTTAGTTGGTTTTTTGAATAATTAATCAACTAATAAGTATATAAATCAAAATAGTGACATAGCAATGTACTAATATTGAGGTAACTGAGTTATGAAATGATTAACAGTATAAATTGAATCGTATTTGATACTGTTAATCTAAAGGTATATAAAATAATCAATATATGTTGATTATCGTAATGCTTAGTCATCATTATCCAGGTTTTTGGGTTTTGGATTAGGTTACTTTGAATTGTTATATTTTTTATTGATAAAGCTTTAATTTGAAATAGTTAAGATTTTGAAATAAGTTAAGTAAAATATTATGATCTAGACTACTTAGGTATCAGACTTTTATAAATTTTAACATCTAAATATTGTAAGCCATATAAACTAAAAGTTTTATATATGAATTAAGATATAAGGTGTATAGAAATAGATAAACCTAACACCAATTTCTATATTTTTTCCTATTATATGTTCTTTGTTATAAAGATTCTTTAATTTAGATAAAATATGATGTATTATGTTGGTCGTTTAATTAATATGAAGAGTCGTATATAAATATTTTATTGATAAGATTTTATAAGCAGATATAGAGTTATTCGTTATATAATAAAAATAGTTTCAAATATTGATCTACAATAAGTTGATCCATTCCAATGTATTGTCTAAATAAAGAATGCAAATATAAAAAATATTGCTGGTATGTTTTTTGTAAAAATATCTTTATAAAAGATTGTTACATACCTATCTTTATACTTTTAATTTATCAAAATTATTAACATATAGACAGAAAATTATCATGGCTTGGAGAGATTATTTTGTATTGTTTTCTGATCAAAGGATTATAATAAATTTTTTATTAGATTTTCATACTATTAAAAAACGTATTATAAATATACCTTGTGAATATATCCTAAATTCTAGACTGGATCATTAAATAATCAACATATATATAGTATGTAAATCATTTTTTAATTTATTATAACGAAGGGTAAATTAATTTAAATATTTCAAATTTAATTATAAGATATATATATATAATCAATATATAATTGTAATAAAATAATTTTTAAATTCAAATAAATTAAGAGCTATTGTTGGTTATGGCTAGATTTTGTAAATTATTATCTTGTTACAAATAAATTCATGCTGCAGAGTATTTTATTAGAGTTTTGAGTTAAACAGATCAATTACTAGTATATATATATATAATACATACGTGCTGAATCTGTAAAGATCGGAATATCAAAACGTTCATTTATACTAAAGAAACATTTATTGTTAGAATCCTGAACTGTATAAAACGTAATTTTTAATTACAGTTTCTTATAAAAGATGTATGCATTTTATATTAGGCATCTATTGTTAATTTTAAAATAGCAATTTAAATATTTACTGTATAAAATAATTTATGTCTCGAATTGGAAAACAGGTCATCAATATTCCTAGTGCAGTAAATTTATCAATCAAAGATCAATATATAGAAGTTAAAGGACCCAAAGGTGTTCTCTCTCGAGAAATCTCTCCTTTAATACATTTAGATTTAGAAGAAAATACTTTAAAAGTATTAAATAAAAACAATACTTTATTAAGTCAACAGCAACATGGATTAACTCGCACATTAATTGCTAATATGGTAGAAGGTACTTCAAAAGGTTTTGAAAAAAAATTAGTGATTGTAGGTGTAGGTTATCGTGCCAATATGGACGGTTTAGATTTAATGTTAAATGTTGGTTATTCTCATCCAGTGAAAATAGTTCCACCAGAAGGTATTACCATTAGGGTTGAGTGTGATTTGTTGACTAATCATATTATTTAACATATGGAGGTAATTTTCATACATAATGAAAACCTATTTGTTTATATTTAAGATCAAAAGTTAAACTATTGATAGATAATAGGTTTGTACAATATGAATATTTAGATCCTATTTTGTGAGTTTGTTTTGGAATCAGTTCAATGGTATAGTTATTATTTATGAAAAGAAATTGATGTAGTTTTCTAAAAAATATAATTTTAATTTTATATTAATACGATTGTGAAATATATTGATTTGTTTTGAAAAATGATAGTTAAGGTGTTATTTTAATTATCACGAAAAATATGTAAGTTATAATTAATTTTTAGATTTGTAAACTAAAAAATATCGATGTATACATAAATGTATAAATAAATATGTATCTTTTGATAAATATAAGTTGATATTGATTTTTCAGTTCTATAGATTGTATATGAAAGATATATGAATTATTACATTGAATTATCAAAACAAAATATAATTGATTAAATATGTGTCCTTATTTAAATTTTTTTATCAAATTTATTTTTAATCACTTAATTTATTATTCTGAGTAGAGTTACGGTAAAAACAAAATTTTTTGATTATATCCATTGCAATCTTTAAATTTTATATTTTATAAACATATAAATATTAATAATTTTTTATTTATAGAGTATAAGTAGATTCTTTTTATTTATATAATATAAAGTGACTAAATTAAATTTTTTCAAATAAGGAAATTTTTTATATATTTTTTTTAAACATGATAAATATTAAAATTAACATATCAAATAAACTTAATTTTCAATTGCATAAATGTTAATGATTTATTGCTATTTAGTGTGTCATTAATTGTAAATCCGTATGAAGTTTAAGTTCATGTATAGATTGAAATGAAAGATAATTATTATAATATTGTTAATAAAAATTTTATCTATTCTATATAAAACAAAATTTTAAGTGATATACATAATAAAGTTGATATTTTTTATCTTTATATTTGGATATTATAAAACTATAATAAATTCTTAAGAATTAAGAGATGAGGTGTGATTCGTTTTTTTATAAAAAGCAAAATTAGTAAATAATGTTTTTTTTTCTACAATTTTATATGTATATCATATGATCTAGTCCATGATCAATGAAATTATAAGTAGTTCAGTTTACTGTTTTATTTGTATTATCTGCTTTATTCTAGAGATTAAATATTCATTTAAGCTTGTTTTATGATCTATAACTAGAATTCTATGATCATTTAATACATACAATACTTAATCTAATATAAAATTCACAGTTAATATAATTTATATATACATATTGCATCACAATATGTCTAATTAACAGATAGTTTTAGCTATTTGAAGTGTATAAATTTCAAACATTATCAATACGAAACAAGTTTTTATTTAAAAATTATAATATAGAATGTATTAGTTATAGTAACATTTAAATAAAAAATAACTCGTAGATATGCTAAATGTTATTATTTTAAGAAATAATTTTGAAATTGTTATTATAAACTTTTTTTCAGCTAAAAAAACGTAAAGTATAGTTAGTAATATTATTAATATTTACTGTATTAACAATGAAAAATATAAATTTTTTATTCTTAATCAAGAGCAATATAAATGTAAAATATTTAAGTATGGTTTTTAAAGAGGTTTATGTTATATATATATATGTTTTTATATTTAGTGGCATTAATTCTTTATGTAATAGATACAATTTAAACTCAAATCTAAAAATATCTCATTTTATTTATTAATGAGCATTTTTAACAAATAATACTAATATTTTTATTTCTGGTGCTGACAAGCAACTAATTGGTGAAGTTGCTGCGACAATTCGTGCTAAAAGACCGCCTGAGCCATATAAAGGGAAAGGTATTCGATATGAAAATGAAGTTGTAAAACTAAAAGCTGGTAAAGCAAAAAAAGGTAAATAAAAATTATGAAACAATTAAATAGAAAATATATTCAAAGAAAAAAACATGCTCGAATTAAGAATAAATTAAAAATTTCGGTTGAACGCTTACGTTTAACAGTTTTTAGATCTAATCGACATATCTATGCACAAATAATAGATGATACTAGAGGAGTAACTTGTACCTCTGCATCTACTGTTGATAAAAGTGTGAGATTTATATTTATCGTAAAAAAAATAAATGTAATTGACTATACATATATAAATATATATTAAAAACTATTAGTGAATATGTATTATATTTATAATAAGAGATAAAACTGATAACATTGACTTGTTAATAGCAAATTTTTGTACATTTGATATAAATAAACAAAAAGGTAGTACAATATTCATAGTGTAATTTAATATATTTAATAATTGAAAAAATATTATTATACATATATACAATTATATTTTTGCAATGAATAGTATATTATATTATTAAGATGTATAAAATATTAAAGAGTTCAAAGTATTTTTTGATTGAATTATATTGATACAACTTTTTTATCATCTGTATCCAGGGGCTTTACAGGATTTATGTTATAAGTAAAGTTCTCAATTGATAGTATTGATTATATCATTATGTTTAATGATGTTAAATACTGATTTAATATATTAAATCGTCTAGTCAGGTCATTACCAATAACTGTGAGTCTGCAGAAAAAGTAGGCAAACTAATAGCTGAAAAAGCTGTACAAAAAGGTATCTCGAAAATTGTTTTTGATAGAGGAGGATGTATGATTTATGGTTTATATTACTATTTGAATACCTTATTCATTAAAAAAACTGTTAGCATATTATTGATATATAAGAAGATAACAGAAAACCAAATATTGATAACAAACTGTATTAGAACTGAGAACAACAGAGTTCTAATAGTCTGAAAAGTTTTGAATATAAATTTGTATGCCTTATATGTGAAAAAATATAGTTTTTAGTGGTTAAAGAAACAACTATTATCTTCTAATATAGTATTAAGTGTCTTTATCGTTGTATTTATATACAATATGCAATAAATTGAATTTATAAGCGAAAAATATCTTTATTTATAACAAATAGTATGAAAGTTTATAAATATAGCTAAATATAAATATTTGATTGTTTTTCAGATATGAAAAAATATAAATAGTGTAAAGATAATGTGTGAATGGTTTTGTGCTATGTATCAAAAAAATGATTTAGCTTTTTTAGTTTTTTTTATTAATAAGAAAACACAAATTATCCTATATATAATTATGTAAGTATAAAAAAATAAATAAAGTATTAATATAATTAGATATGATTTTTTTATTGAATTAACTAATACAAACTTAAAAAACAAACTTCAAATTTTTTAAACCATACATAAGTTGACAAATAATAATAATAAAAATTTTTGCTATCTTTTTTTAGTTTTAAAACAGTTAAATGGCATCTGATATTATGCATTACATGATAAATGAATGAATAATATATTAACTAGTGTAAAAAAGTGTAGAAAAAATTGATATTTTGTATGTTATAAAAAAACTTGTATTTAAACTAAGAATCATTTAAAAAATAAGAAAAATATATATCATCATTTATAATAGAAGCCATATAAGAGATAATAATTATGTATGGTTTTTAGAGAAAAGTCTTAATACTAAAAATATATAGTATAAATTAATTCTAAATAAATATCTATGAAAAATGTAAAAGCCGTATAAAATGTTTTTAAGTACGGATTTATATTAACAATATCATTTTTTATTTTTGATCCAAATTTTTTATAAGATATTGATCTAAAATATATATATCATGGTAGAGTGTGTAATTCATAAATAATTATATAAAGTGTAATACTTATTTTTGGTTAATATAATAAATATAAAGACTTTAAGATATCAAATTTCCAATTGCATAAATTGATAGGTATTATAATTATAATATATACTTAATTTAAGAATAAAAAAGAGTAAATATAATTTAGTAGTTATAAGACCATTTATATTTTATAGATATTTTATAAAGAAATAACTTTTTGTTTAGTCATATTGATTGCAAGAATAGAGCTAAATACTATTGTATTGTTTAATTAGTTGGGAATAAAAAGTTGCTCTTGAGAGAAACTTTAGTATGATAAAAGCATTGGCTGAAGGAGCTAGAACAGCAGGGTTAGAATTTTAAGAATTGTATTGATATTTAAGAATTTATAAGTTGGATATTAAAAGTAAATAGGTACATATTGTGATACTAAAGAAAAGATTCAAAGTAAGATGAGCTATTATTGAAAGCAACTATAATTATGGATAGAATAGATGTTTATATGATAAAAATTTAACTAGTAAGATAAATAGAGTTTTTATGTAAGATGATGAAGATCTGATCTGTATTCAGTTTTATAAAATGTATAATTTATAGAAGACTCAAAATGCACTATAATAAATTTCTAGGTTATGTAGCTCAAAACGCTCAAGTAGCAATTATGCATTAAGTTTTGAATAAAAAATAAAAATTTTCATGATGTAAAATATATGTTTTGTTGTTTTTAAATAATAATGAGGAAATGATTAGATTTATAAATCTGAAGTATTAATAGATATGTCACCTATAATAAAATTAAGGATACATTATTGTATTTATGATATTTCTTTGTTCTTACTAATAGTTTAATGTTTTATTTATTATAATTTGCTTATGTTAATAACAAAATTTTTCTTTAGATAAAAAAAGATATATAATGTAGATTTAAGATATAAATGTTTATGATTTGTTATATTTACATAATTTAATAAGTTATGATGTCGTTCAGCAAAATAACTATATATTCAAAACAATTGTATAAATGTATTTAATGTTTAAAAAAATATATATAATAAATTGATCACTTATGAAAAATTTAACTTTTTATTAATTCTGTATGTAGATAAACCGTAATAGTAATAGTCATAAGATATAATTTTATCAGATAATGACTAAAGAGAATGATTCGTTTAGATTATTTTAAGCATCAATTCTATCTTTATTAACGTTATATTTATGGAATATTCGAGATATGAATTAAACAAAAGTATCGATATATACATCCGATTAATTTTTAATATGCAAATAATGAATTTAAAGATACATTAAATATAAAACTATTGACATTTATGATTATTTATTAAGTTTATGAAGAAGAGAAGAGTTTATCTTACTGAAAATTTTATTTATAAACCTTTTATCAGTTGGATAACTAATAAGTTTAAGCTATAAAAAATTTATATATCATCTATAGTTTTATAGAAAGATTGTGAAATTTAGAAAATTTATTATCTATTTTAATATTATATGATTGTGTGTTTTATTTATTTTGATAAATATCTATTTTGATATCAGTTTCTAATTTTAAAAAGATCTAAAAAAAGTATTAATATAAATGTTAAATATTTAGTAATTATAAAGTGTTAATAATTGTTAATATAAGTAAAAATTTAATCAGTTTTATTTAGAAATAGATAATTCTATTTAAACAACAAAGTAATATTGTTAGAAGTTATATAAATATATATTTAAGTATACTTTGATAAGTTGAAATTTGTTCTTCCATCTACAAGTTTACTTTAGTAATCGTACTAAAAAATTTAAAAAAAAAGTAGAAAAAAATAAGTTACATGATAAAGTAGTTCAAATTCGCCGAGTTACAAAAGTTGTAAAAGGTGGTAAAAAGTTAAGTTTTCGAGCAATTATTGTAATTGGAAATAAAAAAGGCAAAGTAGGAGTAGGTATTGGTAAAGCTAGTGATGTTATGGGAGCCATCAAAAAAGGGATGGCAGATGCAGTGTAATTTATTATTTATGTAGAAGAGAAAACTTATTATTTTATCTGTATATTAAAAAATGGAAAAAATAGTTGAGATATATGCAGAATAAAATTTTTATAAATTTTTTTTTATAAACTTTATTTAAAATTGTACAATTGCATTTATAAAATTTGTCTTAGAATCATTGATATTTATAGCATAGGCAGGTATTAAAAAAAGCATAAGATAAAAAGCATTATAATTAATATATATTATAGTAAGGTTTAATTATTAAAATAAAATCTTAAGCGTTAAATATTCATATTGAATATTAAATTCATATTATCAAGAAATAAAAAAGAGCTGTTCAGTTTTAACAAATTGGTAAATTATTTTCTTAATTTTATCATATAACGTTTAAATATATTTATTTTAATCTTTAATAAGATAAATTTATATTTAATGATTGTATTTAATATGATGGGTCATAAATATTAAAAACTAAAATTTAAATATATATAAACTTGATTTGTTTTAAGAAAAAAAGTTATATTATTATTGGTCATAATGTGAATGTACGTTAAATTAAAGCTTGATATTTAGATAAAGCTATGTAGTTATCTATTTTCAATAATGATACATTAATGTATCATTTTGTATAAATAAAAGCTCTACAATATAAATTATATATTGGCAGTTTTAAATAAAAGAAATTTTAATATGTATCATGTTAGATTTTATTTTAAATATATAAACAATAAATAATGAAAGCGTATGAAGAATTAAAAACCACTTATATGATATTAAAACGTTTTGTAATAAATTTAAATATAAATTTTATATTTTTATTCCACGATATATTTGGCTTTAAAAGAAATTAGCTAAGATTACATCAGATAAGTCATTAGTTATTAATATAGAGATATGCTAATCAAATATTTTATCATATCTACTATATTAAAAAACAAATTATAGGAATTCCATTAACGAAATTTAATTCAATTCCACATACGATGTATGGAAAATCAGGTTCAGCATCCATTATTATAAGACCATCAGCTCCTGGTTCTGGAGTTATTGCTGGAAGTTCTATAAGAACTGTTTTAGAATTAGCAGGTGTTTCAAATATATTAGCAAAGCAGTTAGGATCCAAAAATCCTTTAAATAATGCTAGAGCAACAATTGATGCACTAAGTAAATTAAGAACTTTTTCTGAAACTGCAGCAAATAGAGGTATCTCATTACAGCAATTATATTAATTAATTAGAATCTATTTCTGTTAGTTATATTTTAGTATGTGTGATTGTAGATGTGTAAAGTTCAGAGATGAATATAAATATTAAGATATTTAGTTTAGGATTGATTATTTTGTTTATTGATATTTTTTATAAATTCGTGTTTATTACATTAATATATAAATTGATTAATCGATTACTGTTACAAACAAGATGGTAATGGTAACACTTTAGAATAAATATAGTAAATTTATAAATACTCGATTTAAATAGTATCAAAATTTAACCTATAACATAATAGTAATAATAAGTTGTATAGTACTCGTATTATATGAAAAAATTCTTTTCTCAATTTGTTATGTATATAGAAAGTGCTGAAAAATTTTGATAAGATTGTTATGCCTATACTACAAAATAACTATTATACAGATCAATAGTACTTAAAAGATAATATTAAATTTTTTTTGAACATATAGATTCATAAGGATGAAGATTATTCAAAAATTAAATCTATGCTATATAGGAATATAATGCATGGATTACAATAAATATGAATAATTCAAAAATTAATGTTTCTAATTTTTTTAACTATTGATCATACAAATTTAATTTGAATCATCTACAGTCTATATCATGTTTCGTATTAGTAGATAATAAAAATATATTGATTATTGATGAGTTAATTATTTTGTTATGAAAAAATGTTCAATTAGTGGCAAAAAAGCGAATAATGGTTACAAAGTATCTTTTTCAAATAAAAAAAGTAGAAAAATTCAAAATGTAAATTTACAAAGAAAAAAAATTTGGGATAAACAGTCTCAAAAATGGACAAAAGTATTAGTATCTACTAAAGCGTTAAAAAGTTTATAATATTATTTTTTTTATGTTTACATAACATAAAAAGAATAATATATATACTAGTAATGATTGATATATTAAATAAAGAATTAATCAAATTATTTTGTTGCAACAATTCTTATTTATATCATGTTAACTTATATTTTTTATAGAAATTAATAATAGAAATTAATTTATAATTAAGGTTTTTATGTACACTACAACATTTGTTAACTAGAAATATGTTTATTAAACTTTGTACGAATATAGTTTGTTGTATTTTTTTTGGTTAAATACAACTTTAAAGTTTATATTTATTTTCGATTGTGAGCACATATAATCTTGAAATATATTAAATATAATGATTGAATTTTTATATTAATAAATTAATTGTATAATGATTGAATATTAATATAATTTATTAATAATATATGAATAAGTGAGACTTAATAAATTCACATAAGATTATAAATAAATTCATTTAGCTAATTCATCTACTTATAAAGTAATCGATATATTTTTTATATTAAAAGAGCTAGTTATAAAGTAACAAGCATTGTTAAATTTCTTCTAGTATATTTACGTAAAAAATAAAAAACTATTAGCTAGAATAATTATTGTATAAGAAAGATAAAAAACAAATATGAATTATATCTATAACATTAATTTATTTTTTGCATCTCAATTATACTCCAAAAATTGAGAATTTATTAGGAAAATATGATTTTGTTTAAATGGATATTTAACATTATACGAGCATTCATGTTTGAGCTTTTTTTAAACGTTGGTTAGCCACCGATACAATGGTAAAAAAGATTAAATCAAGACTCTTTAATATGCATTAAAAAAATTTCTATATTAGTTTTCTATAAAATTTATTATCTCTAAATCTATATACTCTTGACTATATTTCATATAGAATGAAATGTGATTTTTTTGTATCTCAAAGTCAATAATTATGTTCAATTTAATACACGATCCTTATATTATAAGAGTATTATATAGTGATTTAAAAGAAAGATGTGAAAGTATAGCGTTCAAAACATCTATCATCTAAATAATAAAATTTATGAAAGTTAGACCATCGGTAAAAAAAATGTGTAGTCAGTGTAGAGTCATTAAAAGAAAAGGACGCATTATGGTAATATGTGAACAAAAAAAACATAAACAACGTCAAGGTTAACTAATTTACATTGAGAATTACTAAATATTTATTCTAAACAAGAGGAGTTTTAATGGTTCGTATAACAGGTGTTGATTTGCCAAAACAAAAAAGAATTGAAATAGCTTTAACATACATTTATGGAATAGGTTTATCTCGTTCTAAAGAAATTTTACATCAATTAAATATAGATCCCAATATTAGATGTAAAGGTATGTAGTGTTTTTTTATTATAAATATATATTTATAACTAAACTATATTATCAACTATATACAAATTTATTTAAATAATTTATGAGATAGGTGTAACTAGGGATATAAAATACATGAATCATATATAGTATCTGTGAGTTTTGTAGTCAAATTTAAAATAACTTAATTTTTGTCACAATGCATTAACTGTAAGTTAAATATTAAGTAAAATAGTCATTTTTCTTTAATCTAATATTTAAGTAAACTCTAAAAAAAAAGTTTCACTATGGATTGTTTTATAGATGCCAAAAATTTCTTTAAGCAGTTTTTAAATGGTTAAGTAACTTTGATTGATATATAAAGTATTAATTTGCTATTAAAAGTCAAAATTTATAAAAATTGTATGAACATATATGATTTATGAAAGTTTTTAATCGTATTAAAAATACTATAATTTTTTACAGTGTATTAATCTTGATGCTGTATTGTAATATAATTTTATAGTTGGTATTTACTATTTAAAGATTAAGATATTATCAAAGGAAGCCTGTGTTATAATGTAATATTTTATTATATCAAAAAATCAGATCCATATTTAATCCATAACAGAACAAATATAACAAAAAAAAGAGTTTTTTATTTTTAATCTTACTTAGGTTGATATCTTACAATTTTATTTTATTATTAGTATTAATTACATTAGCTATTTAAATTTTCATAATAAATAAATTTAATTATTAGTTTTACAAGAATATTGTTAAAAAGATTTAATTTAATTAAAGTCATAAAACTATGAGCTATATGAGATAAACGTCTTATTTATTAGTTTTAAATAAATTTTGAGAGATGAATTGTATCTAATTTATTATAATAATATAAGTAAATTATCTTTTAATATCATGTACATGAATTATTGAATTGTTTGTATGTATAAATTTAAAAGAAATAAAAAAGATCTCAACACTTAAAAACATAGATTATATCAATTTGTGATATGGATTATATAATCAATTGAATAGTTGATTGTATGTTAGAAGATATAAAAAAAAATATAATTTAATAAGATTAATTATTATCTGTATTGTTTATATAAATAAAGAAAAAACTGTGTATATAGATTGTATATATGTAGAGTTTTTGTTCGATTCTTTTTTTTACATCAAGTTCACATGTCGTTGATGTACAATTTTTATAACCATATAGTAAAGTGTTAATATATTATGCAATATTTTTTTTATGATATGCTAACCATAATAATAAGTTACATATTAGATGAAACACCTATATACTATAAATATAATGTATTATTTGAAATAAATATTTTTATCTGTAGAGTACAATTAGTTAGTATTTAAAGCAGAAAATATGCTGTATCTTTTTTTATCTGATTTATAAATCTTGAGGTTATAAAAGTATAACAAAATATAATAGAGGATGTTATCAATTTCATTCTGTAAATATTGATCAATATGTTTGTATAATATCATATATAGAGAGAGGTATCAGTTTTATATTGATGATTTAATGCATACAATTGATTTTATATTTTGATAGTTATAATTTTTTATTAGTTTTAATCAATTAAAATATGTATTATATCATTTAGATTCTTAGTACAATTTAGTATTTATCGTAAATTATAAATTAGGCTCTATAACATGTTAAATATAATTATATTAGTTGAAAATTTAAATCTATACTAAGTTTTATTTTTAATTTGATGCATTATGCATTATATGCAACTATAATTTATGAATAGTTTGAAAAGGTAGTTATATATATTGTAATATATTATTATACTTAAATGGTTTTATGTATGTTAAATATATTTGGTTAATTATAGTATTTCGTAAATGAAGAGCCGTTTAAGAGGTACATTTTATTGACGGTTCAATATAAGAGATGTTGTGTTTGAAAGATTACGACTATATTTTTCAATAGACATCTATTTTTTCAATATGGAGCATTAGATAAAAAAACGTATGTTGCTATACAGTCGTTTATTAATCTACCATAATATTTAGATGATTTAACAATTATTAAATTGAGAGAACTTTTAGATCAAAATTACAAATTAGAAGGAGATGTAAGACTCAAAAAATGTTATATTTATATATTTATACTTATAATGTATATATGATATGCGTAAAAATTACATAATAACTTATAAGTTTTAATCTAGAAAGTTTTTATTATTGAATTGCTCAAATATTGGTAAAAATCTTTTTATTGATAAATTGGATTATAAACTATCAGAGAATATCTAAAATGATTCAGCAGCAAATGAAGTATAATTTTTTGCGTATTTATTTACATAAATGCAAAAGTTTATATACCTTGCATACATAAAAAATTATTAAATTATATTGAATTCATACAGTATTCAAGTTTTCATATCAATCAGAGTGAATTGTCTTCATTATAAATAAAATTCTGATATTTTCTCGTATTACAGCGTAATTTAAAAGAGTATATTCAGAACTAGAAAACTTTGATATTTAATATAGTGTTATCATTGTTGATATGTAATGTGTAAAGTATTCTATGCTTATAGAATTACTGAATAAGACATAAGTTTATTATTTGATAAAGTGTAAAGTATAAAATAGTCATATTTCCTCATAGATGATAATATTTTTATTTTTTTCCTAATTTTAGTTAAAAAAGCTATATATTTAAACAAAAAGTTGATTTAGTTTTTGAATAGAGATTGAAGGTATTATGTGTGTATTTCAATCTATCTTAAATTTAAGACGATTTGAATCTTTAAATATCAAACGTCTAGTTGAAATTAATTGCTTTAGAGGAAGAAGACATCGAATGGGGTTACCTTTACGTGGACAAAGAACAAGGACAAATGCTCGTACGAGACGTGGTTTAAAAAGAACAGTAGCAGGTAAAAAAAAGGCTCCTAGAAAGTAGTAATTAATGATATAAATAAGGTAAATTCATATGGTAAGACAAAGTGAGATTTACTACGAATATTTTTTTCTGTATATTTGTTTTAAAATAATCTTTATAGCTTGAAACAACCAATATGCTCAAATGATTAAGTATAAAAAAACTATAAATATTTAATTTATGTTGTCTATCAGAAATGTGAAATCATATAAAATATTCAAAAAAAATTAATAGATTAATTGTGTAGTAACAATATGATAAAAAATGAAGACATAGATCAAGAAATATATTTGTCCGTTATATTGTCAAAAAGATTTATATGTATTTATAAAAAAAGTATACAGCGTTATAAAATTTAGTGGTAATATTATCTTTGAAATCAACCTAAAAGCTTTATAAGAATATGTCGTATATAAAGGTTTATATGAAGAGTATCATCGCATAAATAAATTATGCAGCATTCTTATTCATATTAAAAAAATCTAACATCAGAAAAACAAAAAGAAATGTTGTAAGTGGAATAGCTCATATCAAATCTACTTTTAATAATACAATTGTTACAATTACAGATTTAAAAGGAGAAGTTCTGGCATGGGCGTCAGCAGGAATGGCGGGTTTTAAAGGAGCTAAAAAAGGCACACCTTTTGCTGCACAAAATGCTTCAGAAAAGGTTGCAAAACAAGTTCTAGATCAAGGCATGAAACACGTGGAAGTCTTGCTTCATGGTCCAGGATCTGGTCGAGAAACATCTATTAGATCTTTACAAGCTGCTGGCTTAGAAATTACATTGATTAGAGATATTACACCAGTTCCACATAATGGGTGTCGGCCACCTAAAAAAAGACGTGTTTAAAATATTTTATATTTAGATAAATATAAAAAATGCTAGGTTTATTCTTAAAAAAAATTGTACAATGTCTTATTTTCAGATAGAGTATGATTTGTACTTTTATTTTGTATTTATGATAAATATGAAATTGATTATTTTTTTATTGATGATTTTATATAATCTTGTACTAAAAATTTTGTTTAGTACAAGATTTATGAAATCTTTCAATGTTATTTACGGTTTATTATGAAGAATTACTATGATGTAAAGCAATGAATAAAAGTAAGTTTTTTTGTTAGTACTTGATATTATATTAAATATACAAATTAATCTTTTATACATTAAATTAATAGTATGCATAGTAGTTAAAAAATATCAGGCATTGTCATGATTTTAATAATTGATTAAAATATTGTAATTTTATTTATTAAACTATTTAAAATCATTTCAAGCAAAATAGACACCTCCATATTATAAATTGGTATATATATATATATATATGGGTTATATTATGTATATAAATTGTTTATTTTTTAATTATTTTTTATCGAATGAGTGCATTTGTAATAAAAAAAATAATAAGATTAGTAAATGAAAATATGTTGACAAAAAGAAATTAGTATCAAGAATAAAGATCTATTTTTGACTTCAGTGCAAAAATAGATGAAAAATACTCTCACAAAGAAAATTAAATTAGTCTTTTCATAATGAATAAATAAAAAATACAGCTTTGCATTTTATGAATTAATTTGGCTAAGAAATATAAGAATATATATAATTTTATATAGTGTTGGTGTGATTCGGTGTTTTAGATGGCAAATTTTTTTTATCATCAAAAAGAAAGTTATCACAAAAACTTGAAGATATATCAATGTAATTTAATTTATATATAGTAGAGGATATATACAGGAAAAACATCATAATTTTAGTTCGATAAGTAAAATTACATACAATCTGTAATTTTATCATAAAAAAACTTTAATTAATATTGATCAAAACTTTTTTAGTCTTAAAGTAAATCAAAAAATATCTCAAAAATTTAAATTATGTGACGAACATAAATCGATAATATTGATAATTAGCTTTAAACTTATATTAACGTTAGGATTTGAAAATATCAAGTAGAATAACAAAGGGATAAGGTTTTTTGATGCTGCTTCAATAAATTTAATAAAATAGGTGAAAAGCTTGTAATAAAAATAAAATAGCTATTATGGATTAGCTTAGGGGCTTTATACAAATGACGTGAATATATTAGTAATTGATATAATTCGCTAATTGTATGATAAATAGTTATGGTTTTATATAAACTAAATAGTTTATAAGTTTTTTGTGTTCCCCTATAAAAAAAATAATCCATATGCCATTATTCATTAAGATTAATAATTGTATAATTTGATACTGTTATCTTGTTATACTTTGTTAGTAAATATTGAAGATGTATAAGAAGTAATCATTTGCAATCAAATGACAAAGGTCAATATCTGAGATTCATTTAGATCTTTGAGTATTATAAAAAAAATACTACTGTTTATAAAATAATTGTTATTTTATTTAATTCTAATCATAGTAACTTAAAACATTATGTGGAATTTGTATAAAAATAATATTTTATAAATAGTATTTTTTGTAATTTATTAAGTAAATACAAATTTTTTTCAGAGATCATCTCAATACTGATAATATTAAAAGATAAAGATATGGTAATGTATATAAATAAAAAATACTAATTAATTATTATAAGTTCATTAATAAAATATTATTAGTAAAGTAGAAAAAATAATCAATGAATTCATAGCTGGATAAGAAAAGTTTTATAAATCCAAGTTTTAGAAGAAGTTTATCACTATCTATCAATTTGATCTTAATAAGTCAAGTTAATTTTAGAAAAAAAAATATCTTATATTCAGTTAATAATATCATAAAAATCTAATAATTTTAGTTATTAATTGTTTGGGGCATTATATTTATAAAAATATCTTTAAGAGACCTCTTATAATTTATAAAAAATAGTGCTAAGATATTTTCAATGAAAAAAAGTATCTAAATTTATTGCAAAAACGATTAGCCGTATTAATTGTAATATTTATAAACGGATTATAAAGAGAGATGTACACCTATAAGTTATATACTTATATGTAAAATTTTTCGTCTACATCATATGAAATAGTGACAAATAAAATATATTTAGGATATATTTGATTTATATATTAATGAACGATATGTAATAGATAATTTAAAAAGATATAAAAGCTATTTATAGAATATGAGATGATTATATGAATAGTTTTTAGTATAAGATTAAAAAGTTTTTAGTCTATATCAATATGTTTAGAGTCGTATACATCTAATCCAAGAGAACATTATGGAAAATTTACAATGGAGCCTTTATCTCAAGGACAAGGTATCACTATTGGGAATGCATTAAGAAGAACTTTGTGCAAGTTTTATATGACAATAAATATTTTTATATAATAATTTAATGTAAACATTGTTTGTTAATAGAAAATTATATTTAATAAAAATATATCGTGTACAAATATAATATAGTTGTATATATATATATTGAATAGTAAGATTTGTTTTTAATTTAAGATTTATATTTATTATAAACAGGTTCTCTGGACAGCAGTTTGTTTTGCAATTTATTTATTAGCAGGCTTTTAAATATAAATTTGATTAATACTGTAATTTGTTTTGTAGTAAATCATTAGTTTAAGTGGAATAAAAATATATGAAACTGAATTTATATGGTTTAAGTTACGTAACAGATTTTTCCACAATTACAAGTTTTCTGCTTTCATAATAGTTTATTTACTTCAGCATAATAGTAAACATATAGTTAGTAGATTTATTATAAAAGTTATATATTTATATAGTAAATCGATTATTTTATGTTATTATTGCTCCCAAAGTGTTAACTATAAACTTATAATTTATCATGTGTAGGCAATTTTTTATCATTGAGAGGAATGCATTAATTTTACAATTAAATATTAACAAGTTCTTTGCTTGAATAACTGATGATACATTAATATAGTTAGTATTTATTTTTAGGTATTAATCAAATGAATAGTTTTGTTGTTAACATTAGAGTTGTAAAACAACTAACATATAAAAATAGACTTTTGGTAATAAACATTTCTGTGTTCTTGATTTTTTAAAATTCTGTTATATGAAATAAATAATGTATATTACATATATATATATATATACATTATTTATATAGAAAATTGGAATGAAATAGAAATAAATTATTCGATTGTCACAATTATGCTTCTATTTATTTATTCTCTTATAACCAACTTTTAATTGAAGAAATAATATCTTATTTTCTATAAAGGAATTAAACATGCAATTTATACTTTGTAAAAATAGGTACAGAATTTAGCTATTTAAGATTATAATAAACAATTTAATGGTACAAAAATATTAAAAGGCGTTTTATTCAGAATAACATAAAATAAATTGTGAATAAAATGTAACTAGTATTAGTTTTTATAGTATATTATTAATATATTAACTGTAATCAAATTAGTTTAAAAATTGTATTAAGTAAAAGTTGAATTTTTTCTAAAAGTAAAATTATATATACTCTCATATGATAAATAAGTTTGTGTTTTGTCAGAAATAATATAACAGATAAAATAAATTAGTATTTTATTATAAAAAAATAACTGATTTTTGTAATTATGTAGGATAATAAAGACCATTATTTATCATAATTAGAGATTATGGTTAGCAAATGTATTTTATGAATACAGTTTCTTGTAGTATGAAATTTGTTATGATTTATTAATAAAAATGATATTTAATCATTCTCTTGTCTCAATAAATATAGTTGATTTTCAAGTCTATAAAATGTTCTGATACCTTCTGTACTTAAAAATAATTTTAAAAACAATCATAATATATAAGTATATAGTATATGCGGGTATTATTATAATTAAAAACAAATATAAAAAATTTTATTTTTATAAACAAAGAGTATGAACTTAATAAAGTTTGTGGTAAAATTGTTAAACATATAGGAAACAATCGATATACTTCAATTTATATGATTAGTTATATAAATTAAAATTAAATTCTATAATTAGAATGTAGGATTAGGTGTTGCAACAAAACTAAATAATTTGTTTTTTTGTTCAACTTTAGAGCCTAAATGTCTTAAAAATTGTTATTGTGACATTATCAAAATATAGTTTAATGTATATTAATGATAATAATTATCTTTTTGGTATAAATATTTTTGAAATATTGACATTTATGTAGTAATTATATGATTTTATCTGTAGCAATAATATCGTATATATATATATTAAATATGCAGCATATTAAAGTAAATATTTTTCAATATGAAATGTTATCTTGAATATTAATTCATAAAGTAATATTAGAAACTGCATAAATTATATTTGATATTCAGTTTTATATGAAAGAGATCATCTATTGTTATACGAGTATAATAAATTAAACACTTAGTAATATATTAAGAGATGTTGCGATGTATAAACTATATAAATATCTAATTTGTTGCTATTAAAATACTACATAGAGATTTCTATTTTTTTAAGACCATAAAGCTTTTGAAATTGGCAACTTATTAAATTATATTAGTGTCATATAATTTTCTATATGGTAGGATGTTATATGTGTAAATATAAAAAGTTACGTTTCAAAATATAAAATAATCAAAGATTATGAAATATAGTTAAGTTAAATTTTTTGATCTATAGGTACCTTAGTGATCTAAATAAATACATAAATATGAAAAATGATCTTTATACATATCTAGGCTAGATTCTGAAGTAGAAGCGTCCTAAACATGAGTAAAAAAAACGTTTTTTAGAAGTAATAGTGTAGATATTGACTTCATATAACTCATATTCCAGGAACAGCTATCGTAGCAGTTCGAATTTTAGGAATAGATCATGAATTTACTAGTATTCCTGGTATTAGAGAAGATGTGCTAGAAATCATTTTAAATCTTAAAAAGATTGTTTTTAAAGGTTATATCAGAGAACCTAAAATTGGAAAAATGAGAATTCAAGGGCCTGCAATTGTTACAGCTTCTGCTTTTGAGCTTCCAGTGGAAGTTGGTGTATGTTTTTTGAGTAAATAGTTTATAAAAAAAGAATAATGTTTAACGTTTTTCATACTATATTAATTGTAGAAATAATGTCAAATATTGCCGAAGAATATTTAACGCAATATGTTTTAGAGATAAATGGATATAGATTGCTTTTTATATAATTGGATAATGAAATTATAATTGAACGGTTAATTATACTGATATATGAAAAAATGACTTTAAAATTAGGGCTGATAATTTTCATGAGTTTATGAAACACTATCTTTATGATATAAATATATAATTGTAGAGATATTTAATATAAGATTGTATATTTAGATACATTATAATTATTTACTAAATAAAGTGATATAAAGTTATAAAATTAATAATTTACATTAATAAGATTGTTCTAAAAATTAAGAAAGCTTTTTTCGTTTTTAAAAGAATAAATAGTTTTAAGAAAAAGTCGATGGAATTTATTATAGTGTGATTTGCAACGCTATGTATATTATAAAGCCATAAAATTATGATAATATAATATATAAAATTATTCAAAAATTAATCATAATTTACATTTGTAAATCAGTAATAAATACTGTGTGAAAAATGATTTTTTCAGAATGTATTATATAAAATTATAGTCTCCTTATTGACTTTTATTACACATTAATTAAGTTTAAATAATATATATTTTGATAAAAATATATATTTAGAGATTAGTTATTATCGACATTAATGCTTATTAATAAAAAGAATGAATATAAATTATTTCTTTTTTAAACTAGTATCTTTGAAAATCTTATACGTTATAATAAAATCTTGTAGTTTGAAAAAAATATACAGTGATTTTAGGAAATGACTTTGATATTCATTCAACTAGAGTTTGTGTATATATTTGTAAAGAAAACTCTATCTGTACTTTTTAATGTATTTGTTGATAGAGATTAGCTAATATTGAATATATCATAAAGTTTCAATGCATGAAGAAATAGATCAATCTAAAGAAAAAGCTTTTCTTATATAATTTGGAGCTTCATTTCATGAGTAGAATAAATTAACCTATGGTCACAGTTTTCATCTTTTAAAATAATAAATGTAAGATCTTCATATTATTAAATTAATAAACCTAATGTACATCAAAACAGGTTATTCCAGTGTATGGAAATAAGAAATATGCTGTATTAATTCAGTGAAAGTTTTCAGAATTAGTTATCTTTTGTATATAGATGAAAGAATACGTATTTAGAAAACTAAATTAGACAAAATAATTGTGATGATTTATAATAACATCAGTTGTTAATATGATTTTTTTTAGCAGATGATTGTATATAAAAAAAATAGTCATGCGGGAAATAGAAAATTGTATGATAAGAGCTAATCAAACACAACTTTTTCGAAGAGGTTTCTTCGTTAAGATACCATCTTTTTTGGGCAAACTTACGATTTATTTCAATGAGATTCTACATATAGGCATTTTAAGTATCAATTACTATTGACATATCACTAATAATTTTTATATTATATATGTTTTTATTGAAGTTTTTTATTAATGCAGGATTAGTTATATGAGAAAAATTCCTAGTTATTGATAAAGATGGTATAAAATATTAATAGAATTGTTAAACATATAAAAAAGTATATATAATGTAAATTTAAATGTACTTATATGACAAATTATCCCAAAATTTAATATTTTCAATCTAATTTGTAATCAGGAAAAAGTGTGGTTATCGTAATGAAGATATGTTTCATAAATAATGTATATTTTTTTTATATTGCAATATATAAATTATGTTTGCTGTATTGATATTATCTAACATATATCTACAATATGAAAACAAGTGTGAGTTATTATAAATAGAAGTCATCGTATTTCTTAAGGTTCGACTTAATTTGATAAATATAGTAAAAATTTACATTTTGTAGTTAAATCGTTAATATTATAGTGAAATAGTATTTGTCTTATTACTATTTAAATAATCCATTAAAATCACAAAAAAAGAATTTTTTTAGTTATTAAATTTATTGAATTATTAAAGTTTCTATCATTTCTATAAAATAAGCTGTATATTTCTGAGTAATTTAATCATCAAATTAAATTAAATATTAAAAATGTTTTTTGATCACAAATAATAGTAAATAATGTCAATGTAATCTAATATAAGTGACTCAACAGATCTTATAAAAGCAGATTAATTAGAAAGCTAGTTTAATTGTAGCATATATAGTTTTAAATATTTCAAATATCAATATTTAATATAATGAAATAATCAGAATTAGCATACTTGATTGAAATTGTAGATTTGATAGAAAAGCAGTTATAATATGTATTTATGGACTAAATCAAATAACAGAAATTCAAAAAATTCATAGATAGTTTGTTTAATCATTAATTGAAAAAATATGATATTTATAATAATTTTTTTTAGAATTATGAAAAAAAATTTGATTTGATGCATGTATAGTAAATAAACATAACAATATATAAATCAGATATTGTTTATATATTGCTATATTTATATTCAAATTAACAGTATAATGTTATTGGTATAAATAGGTAAATATAGATAAAGATAAAGATAAAGGAGTTAATTAAAAAATCATATTAACATAAAGTTTAATATATGTTTTTATAGAAAATATGTTTTTATGTGTATACATGTTATTCAAACAAATTATAATAATTTGGATGAATCTATAATATATTCTGAACGCCTAATCTGATATGGTATCTAAAGAAGTGAGATTTGATTTTATGAATACAGATCAATATATTTCTAGTTATAATTTAGGGATAGATGGGGACATGAGTCTATAATACAATTTTATTAAGTTATTTCACGTAATTTATATACTGTTTATTATCTTACTTTATTGTATTTAGGTAGTAGAGATAAGTTATTTAGTAGATGTTAGACAATAAGAAAACACAGATCAAAAAGACTATGTTTTTATTATTTATAAATACGATTGTACTCTTAAGAATAGAACTTTTTTATATGACAATTCTTAAATTTACAAAAAAAGATTAACTAAGAAGTATAAAAAAGGTATAGATTTAGTGTAAACGAGATTATTAGTTATAATCTTTATTAATCATCTTTTATAACTTATTAGTAATTAGATTAATAGAAAATAGAGTATAATAATGTAAAGTCAAACAGACCTGTAGACTAATGATTTCAAAAGGTTGATAGTATCATACTTTTAAATAAATTATTATCTACATAGTGCTAGTAAATATATCATATACTGACTGAAAAAAATTAAAATATAAATAGAATATATAATTAATACTTATCCACTTTAAGTATCAAAAAAGAATTGAATTTGGAGTTTTACTTTGTGAATCAAAAATCACAAGGACTCAAATTATTTTTTTATGACCACAGTAATAAGCGTCAATATGATGGTTTTAAGTTATTTACATATTAGATGTAATTAAACTTGAATATCTACAATTTAATTGTAAAATATAAATTATGTATACAAAAAGAGCTAGTCATCTATATAATAGATATCAATTTTGTATAGATGTAATTGAGAGATAATAAACATTATTGATTCTCTAAGAAATGGTATCTTTTACTAAATTTTTTTTATAAGTTCAATATCATATCCGGACATATTGATATTTAATTGTATGAAAATTTCACTGTTATAGTTAGTGGATTCTAGTCAATATATTGCAACAGTTTGTCATAACACTATATTTGAAGTAGAATTTCGTATAGAATCAGACCAAGGCTATAGAATAAATGATAAGGGTAGAGCGAGAATAGCTGCAGTAAAAAGATATATTAAGATGAATATTATATTCTAAATTTATTTATAGATTATTAATTAAAAACATTATTATATCATAGATGTATAGCATTTTAAAAAAGGAAATTTGATCGTGCAGCTATTCTTTAGTACAACCAGTATTGTTCTGTACTAAATAGAAATACAATTATATGTTTAGATACCATCTTTGTCCCCAAAAAAAGATAAAAAAAATTCGTATATATGACGGGTTATTAAAGCTATATATAATTTGAATTAATATTTATATAGTTATTGAGGTAATGAATAAACGATACATGAACCTAGTTAGACCATCAAGCTATTGATTTTTTACCTATTGATGCAATTTTTGGTCCAGTAGTTAAAACAAATTATGAAATAGAGAGAGAGTCATTGATTTGAAAATAATGATATATTAAATACATTATTTAATATATCATATCAATTTTGATAATCTAATGAGATATGATTATCAAAATATTTCTATACATTAGATGTTTTTGATAATAACATGCATAAAAGGATAATTCAAAAATAAGCTACTTTATATCTATTTATCTATTTAATTAATAATAAATAAAATATTTGTGAAATTTTGAAAAAAAATATAGAGTGTTTGTTGCACAAATTAACAAGAAAACATAATCACTTAAACTTTGTTAAACAAATTTTTATATAATATAGGTGTCTTGATTAATATATTGGTAACCATATAATAATATGAGTTATATTGCATACAAATGAATCATTATAATTTGTCATTAATAGTATTGTAAATCGATTTGAAGTGTTAATAATTTTAACCAATATTTTTTATCAGATAATACGATTATGTAGATCAAACAAAGTAATAAAACTATATATTTATAAATAAAACTATTATTTAATAACAGTATGGTTGAAAAAAATAAAAAAAATAATACTCATCTTTTAATCCCGACGTAGAATATTAGTTACTGCAGAAGAGATTTGATTCAACTAATGATCCATATATCTTAAATGTCTTTTATATGGATTGTATAGAAAATTTCATTGTAAATATTTTATCTATTCATGATGACTACAAAAATAGCAAGATCGGTTATATAAAATGACTTTTGAAGAATATTATTCTTATGTATAATTTGATACATATTATCATTATTATTACATAAATATTAGTTTTATTTATAAAAGGTTTAACTGATGATTATTAAGTTTACTTTTTCATATCTATTGTATATGAAGCATACATAAGACAGAATACATTTTATCTTATCATTATTATAATATTTTTAGAAAGTATAATCTAAATTTTTGATGAGTTTGTTTTATCTAAAAAAATAAACTTTAATTTTTATGGTTCTAAAGTTATACTAATACAACCTGAATGTTTCTATTTATTAGACTATATATTGGAATTAACAATTTATATTAGAAAAGTTTATAATCATAACTAACCTCCAAGATTACAGTTATCAATAGTAGTTTTGATGAATTTCTTTTTTTCTTAGATTGCAAATAGGTTGAGTTATAGGTTTATAATATATTATGATTATGACCTTGTAAGCTTTATAGATCACATAAATATATATTAATAAATTATGTATTTTACAAGTGTGTCAATGATATAGCTATATCTATAACTATCTATATGAATAAAAATTGTTTTTGTCCAAATATTATATAGTAATTAATTTTAATGTAGTCTTGTATAAATTAGTAAAAAAAAGTTGTGACAATATACTGTTGAATTACAATTTGAAATTAGAGATAGTTAGTATTAATAAGATTATAGAAATTATCAACTTTATACCAGAGATAGTGATGTTTGTTGTAATAAAGAATTAGTCAATTTTATTATAATTTTTATTTTTTATAAAAAAGCTATATCTACAATACAAAAGTTTGTTATTAAATTAAAAATAGTATATTTAGTGAATTAAATAATGAAAAAACTATTTTCTAATTGAAATATATAAGTTTAAGTTCAGGTAATAAAATATTAATTTTTAGCAATTTAAATACTTAATATATCTTTAATAAATAGATTGGTATTACATTTTATATATATTTTTTAATTGGGTTAACAAATAAGAATATACTCATATAAACAAAAGATTATATCTAAAATATTAATTACATTGAAAAGAATATATTTATCTATAATCAAAGAAATATTTGCAATAATATATATGTTTGAATCTCTAAAAGATCTTGTAATTAGGATTTTTGTTGACTATTAGCTTGTCTATTTATATGAATTGATTCAACAATATGTATTAAATCTTATGCTTATAATAATAATGTATGGAATAAAAAAATGTTATCTTTTGTTAAAGATAAACAATAAAAAGAAATTAATACATATCACAGAGTATAATAATAATAGTATAATCCTGTATAGTTTTACAAATTCTAAAAATTATAATCTAAAAAATAAGAGTTATAATAAAGAAAAAAAAAGTCGATCAATATGTTTGAGATCACAAAAGGAGCCGTAGAATCTATATTGTTTATTTATGGTTTTATATGAAAGTTATTGATCCATCTAAAAAGGTAATAGCAATTGTTTTTTAGATTTTTATTTTTACAGCTTTTCATTATAGATCATCATAATAAATTTTTTTAATAATGTAGATGTTAGATTATTCTTATGAAGCAAGTAAATTTTAATAATACTTTGTGATAATTGCAATAAAAAAATAGTTCATCTTTTATGTAGAACATTAATATTATTGAATTGATATTCAATGAGTGTATAATAAAAAAAAGTTATTAATCAATTAAGAATAGAAAAAACTGTATTCTAATAATATATAATTTATAGTTTTGGTGCAATTCATTCTCACAGAATTGTATGTTTATTTGAAATGTTAAGTTTTATGCAAGTATATTGTCGGATTATTATAGAAACATATTTGCTAAAAAATAATTTTAATTTAAGGAATGAAGAAACTTAATATTTATCTTTGTTACAATTATAGAAAATAATCAAGTAAAAAGATGTTTATATGTTTAGATTACTAGTTTAGGAATATCTTTAATAAGAAATAGTAAAAATAAAATGATGAAATATCTTGGTTAAGTATTTTAACTATAGATATTTTAAATACAAAAAGAAAACTGTTGCATTTATTAATATGCTAAAATATTTTAATGGATATTAAAATATTTTATACATGAAAAATAGTCTAATCTATCATAAATTCCGATTTCTATTATTTTAGGCTAGATTAAAGTATCTGAAAAAGTTGTAATCTTGTTTGCTAAATAGCCATTTGTAAGTAAAACTTATATATTTAGGCTTATAGAAAAGATATAATCATGTTTTTAAATTGTATTTATTTTTGTACGTACAATTTTGCTTTCAATTATCAGTTAATAGAAAATTGCTCATATTGCGTTAGTTAATAAATTTATAAATTTGTATGAATGGATCTTTGAAATAGTGTATCATATAATTCTTAAAATTCAAAAATCAATATCAACTTTTGATATATCATAGAAGGTTATTCCTAGCAATTGTTATTTTTGATAATTTAAACAAAAAAAGGTGAAAAGATTTATTATGTCTAAAGTAATCTTTCACTTGGGTTCAGTCATGAGTCGTAGATAAATTATAATAGTTTGTTATAATTATATTATAAGATAAACAATCTCTTTTTTTATTATAAGCTTTATATATTATATATTATATTTATAAATTTTGGCAAAAAACTGATCTAGAAATAGAGATTTTAATTTTTGAAAATGAGTAATATTTATCATAATAAGTAGTATAGTGGTATATTCATCATGGTAAAAGTATAAATTGGTATAGTTTGCTATGCATAAAAATACTAAATTTTTATATTTATAAAATAAGTTTTATCATAACAATTTTCATATATTAAAATATATTCGTTACCAAGCAAACACCTAATATTTCGTAGAGTCAATAGCTAAGCTAATATAACAAATTATAAAGATGATATCCTATCCTAGTAGTTTATAGTGTATATATTATGAATGTATATAAAGGATTATCTTATAATTGCTTTCAAGTTTTCATCAAACTATCTTAAGTAATAAACAAAAAATTTTTATTTTTATTGTTTTTGGGTTCTCAAGATCTAAAAGAAAGTAAGTTTTGATTTCATTTATTGACTTGGTTGTGAATATCAATTTTTCTTTTTTTATCTTATTATGTTGAATTAATTGTTAACATTTTTATTATTACTATAAAACATAAAATGTGATTGTTACAGTGAAATGAAATTTATTAAAAAATTTTATATTTGATTGATTTTATTTTGTATGAGATCATGAATGTAGATTGGTATGAGGGCAAATAATGATGTAGATTATGTGAGATTTATTTTTTAGAACATGGTAATTCAATAGTTATAATTGATACTGGATATTATACGTTATGTATAGTTATAGAAGTAATTGACTTGATATGATTAAAATGATAATAATATTATAAATTTATTTCATATCTTCTTTACAAGAAGGTCGTATTATAGAAGAATCCAAATATATGAAAAAATTAAAAGATTATTATTAATTAATGAAACAAGTACATGAATTATTTTAGTTTTTGAGTTAAGTTGATAATCATTTTTTTCTATTGTAAAGAACATTATGAGCATATATAATAATATAATAGTAGAGTTACACAATAAAAAAAGAAAAAAGTTTGTTATGGAATTAGAATATATTTAGATATTTATAAACTAATTTAATTAAAAAGATACCTTTTACTTTTCGTAATTAAATAAATATTTTGTTATAGCATAATCAGAGCATGTACATGAAACAATTCAGATCATATGTACTAAAGGCAACTTTTCATTTTTAAAGAAATTTAGATTTGAATAAAATTAATGTTCTAATGCTGTGAGTGGAAATCATTAGTTACAATAAAAGAATTTTTTTTGAAATATTAATTAGATGGTGTTGATTACAATTGATCATATTAGTATTTATTAATAAAAATAGTGATACTTGTTGATTAAAAGAAGATAATAAAGACACTTGAAGGTTGTATAATCAGGAGAAATTTTATCTTATAGATATAACATGTGTGACCTATATGTTTATTAATAAAGTTCAAAAATATTACGAAAGATCTCTATAAGTTCAAAAATTATATATAGATTTAAATGAGAGATAGAATACATACTGCGAAAACTTACACACTTTATAATTGGTTGTTTTTTTCAATGTCTCATATGTATAACATAAAAATGAATAAATCTACTCTAACACTAATTTATTTCAATAGATTAATTTAAATTTTATTAAAGCATGTTATACTGTATGATAAGGTGAGATGTATTGTATTTAGTAGATTATATACAAAGATTATAGTAGTAAAATTGAGATTTTTTTTAGATAATTATTAAAATAGTTTATATATTAATTATACTAAAATTTAAGGATATCAATCATGCATAGTTTTGGTATAATAAATTGTTATTTATTTAAGAACACAGTAAATATGATCTATATTTATTTGAATATTGAACATAGTTAATATAATTTTTAAGTATATATTTTTATCATAATAAAAGATTACTTTTATCATAAGCTTATCTCTATATAATCATAGCATTAATTGTGTTGACATTTGTGTTAAAATAGGAAAAAAGTCAAAGTATACGGTTAGTCAATATTAAATAAATACATTGTTATAGATACTATATATTTTTAGATATTTATTTGTATGTCTTTATTTTATATCTAATAAAAAAGTTCTTTTATTGCTAAACCATATTTAATAAACATAAAGTAAAGGTGTAATTTGTAAAAGATCATTAAAATATTGAAATATATATGATTTAAATTTTATTAATTTAATACAAAGAGAATTAGGTTAGATAATAGTCATTGAATCATATAGATATAAAACTGTACCAAGAATGTAAAATAAATAAATAAATAAAAATACTAATTCAATTAATCGATCACAATCTTAATACATTATCAATAAAAATGGATAAGATCATATGAATCTATCAATACCTAATAGTCTAACTATAGATTAAAAAATAAAAATATTAAAATAACACTAGATATAATAACTGTGTTACATATATTATTTATAATATCTATTATGTTTTGAGTAAAAAATATTATATTATTTATTTCAAGAATTAATTTTAGAAATATGGACAAATGGAAGTATTTCTCCAGAAAAAGCATTAATTAAGGCTTCTGATGCGTTAACTCAATTATTTTATTCTTTAAAATCTTTAAAGTGAGTATTAAAAATATATACAATAAAAATATAAGTGCATGTAATAATTCAATATTTATCATCCCTTTTAGTGTGTTTTATTGATTAATTTATTAATATTAAATAGAAAACTGTTTAGTTATATAAAATTGAGAAATTTCAAAATAGATGATAGTGTACACATTTAAGAAAATACAAAGAGATTTATAAACATAAGTTTATGGAGTGATAATATAGTTTATATAGAAAAACGTAAATAGTGAATCATAGATTTGAATATATAAGCATTTTGTCAAGGTATAATTGTTTGTCTATTTGTATATATAGTTAATCAATGATTGAAAAATTGTTGTAAAAAGTATAAATAATTAAAGTTAATAGTGTAATACAATTAAATAACTAATAGGATGAAAAGAGCTATTTTTTACTAAAGTTGACTATATTATGTATATAACATATAGACAAAAAGAAAAAATCATTACAGATTTGTTACATGCAAACTAAAAGTTTTATTTCGTAACTTAAAATGTGATAATTGATTATAATCTTATTTAAGAGAAGACAACACTTAAAGAATATATTCTAATTGTAAATTAAATATATGGAGAAGATTTTTTAAATAGAAATCGACATAACATTGTTTTATGATAACTAGTAAATAATTATATTAATAAAAGAATATATATATTAATAAAAATCGTATACAAAAAATAAAAAATTTAGAGTTTATAACTCAATAATTCTAATTTTTTATTTTTACTATAGTTATCCATTTTATATGTATGTGTATTTATTTTTTGTATTTGAATACAAAAATAATAAAAAATAACTCAATATGATAACATGTCATAAATATAGTTAACAGGATATAAATTTTTGTATATGCTATAATCTATATGCTAGCAAATTGGAAGTAGAACCACAAGTATTAAATTCTGTGTGATACTATATGTTAAATATTTTTCTATATGATATATATATCATCTTTATCTTATGCTAAGTTTATATATTTATATTGAAAAAGGATAATTTTAATATAAATTTTGATTTTTTAAAATTTTTTTAATTTATATTTTTCAATATACATCGATATAATTTATCTTCTATATATTACTTGATACTAATTGCAGAGACAAATAAATAATGGAAGTGAATTAGAGTCAATGTTTTTAAATTGGGGAAAAACTGAAAATATAGAAAATAATAAATAGGAAAAGAAAAATATTGTTAAAGTTTTGTGTAAAATGAATTAGTATTTTAAGAAGGGAATATATATATAAAATTTTTATTTTAATATAGTGTTTTGATATGAAAAAAATAAAAAATTAGAATTATTTATATATTAGCTGATTGATATGTTTTTAAAAGTATGGCTTATTATTAAACCTTTAAAGTATATGGGTACTGTTTGTAGTATATCATATAACTTAATATAGAAATAGTATTTATAAAGGAATATTTTAATATAATAATAGATAAAATTTGCTTGTTATTGTTTTAATCTTTATTGTATTCATCGCCTATAGAAGATAGTATTATATAAAAGTATATGAAATTATTAAATTAACAGCTTAAGATTTGTCAAAAAATTGCTTAGTACTATCGATAAATTTTAGTGAAATAAAGCTTTTTTGATTTTACTAACAAAACATAAAAAATTGAAGCCTTTAAATTCATTATTTATTGTATTATTTTCATAAGTATTAATTAATTTTAAAGTTGAGTATAAAAAAATCACATATAAAAATTGTGTATTCTAAATCTTAAATTTCTTTTTATTGAACTTTACTTTATACCATGAATACTCTTTAATGGTTATCATGAAATTATTATTATTTTAAGATTATAAGTAGGTTGATTAGTAATTTTATTTTGATACCAAATCTAAAATATAGTTATATCTTTATATCATCATATGCATATATGTAACATATCAATGTCTATTACTTATTAGTAAAATTATTTGAATAGAGATAATTATTTAATAAGTAGTAATGTTGATACGTATTGAAAGATGATTCACGAAAATATGAATGAAAATTAATTGAACAAAAATATATACAATCTAGCGATATTGTGAATAAGAGTTATTGGGATAAAAAAATGGTAACAGGAAATTATGATATGAAGCTCTATCAACATTATTTTTAGAATGAATAGATGAGCGAATATATTCCTATTATCATTTAAATAAATTAAAAGTAAATATTTTGTCAAATTTATGTATTTTTCTATAATTAGATTTTCTATAAATCTACATATATGATAAATCATATAGCTTTCAAATAGTTAGTTATGAGTTTAAGTAAAAAAAATAAAATTATAATTTATTTTAATTTAATTCATATATTGTATGTCAGTGATAATTATTTATACGTATAAATCTATATATTTATAAATAAATAGATATAGTTTTATAGTGCATTTTTATATTAAAAAGAACAATTCCAATAAAGAACATTATAAATTTCTTTTTACTGATAAAATATAAATTAAGTACTATGGTTATTAGTTATGTTATAAAATAAATATTATATAATAGTGTTTCTTTAAGTATTAATTAGCAATACGTTAAAATAGTAAGACATAATAAGTTATAATTTTATCTAGTTTATTTGATTTTATTTAGTATATCTATTAATTTTACTATACTCAGACTTGCAAATTAATAAAATTTAACTAAATGAAGATTTATTGAAATCAATTTAGATAAAATATAAAAATACTTAATAAAAAGTTTATCATTTTGGATTGGGTGCTTTGTTGTTATAAAAAAATATTGAAAAGGGAATAAACATTTTAATAATAATATTGTATGATATGAGTATAAATATTAAAAATTATAGTATGTATTTAAAAATATTTTCGTTAATTTAACAAGAAAATCTTACTTTATATCAAAACAAAGTGGATATTTCTAGCAACTGATGTAGTATGATATGATAGTAGGTCAAAACATAGCTAAATCTAGATATCAATAATTAAATAAAAATATAATAATGTAGCTAATATATATGCAATCTCTATTAGGAAGGGATAAACACTAAAGCATAATAAAAACTTTACTATATTAAATTCTTCATTTGGTGTGCTAAGTGGAAGTAAAAGTAATTTATTAAGTAAAGAAAAGTCGTAAACCTTATATAAAAAAATATTTATTAAATTATTCTTCAAAATATATTTTAGTTTTAGGCAAGTTTTGTATGAACTAAAAAATATTTAATATTATTGCAGGTTCATCAAGTAAGTACTAAGGTCATGTCTATTATATATTACTCAGTAATCATTAGAAATATAAAAATCAAATTTTAATGAGCATTATTTTTATATATCTAAAATAGGGACTTTGTTTTATTTTAATTAATATTTAAATCTTGAGTTAATATTGATTCTTGTTTAAAATAGAATTTGATGTGAAGACTTGAATATATGCAAAAAGGAAAATATTATATTTTTTTAGATAGAGTTAAAAGTCATATGTAGTATCAGCTGCATGTATGAATTTATAAAAGAGTGAAATAATATGAATTTTAGTAGTAAACAGATGTTTTTTTGTAAAATAAGCTGAGCAAAATCAATTAAATAAACATATTTTTTCTTCTACTTTCAATAAATAGATTATTTTGACTATATTGTATTTTAATCAAAAATCCGTGCAAAAAATATATAATTTATGTATTAATTTAGTATTATTATACAGGATATTATATAGTTCTAGTAGTAGTAAACTACTGGGTTGATTAAATTTTTTGTAAATCATAAATAATTTAAAGTGTATTTAGATTATAAGAAACTAAATGATGATTCGTAACTGATAGGATTAATATTCTTTTAATTACTTTATACAAGAGTTTATTATATATATAATTTGATGAGCAACAAAATAAATAAAGAAGCAATTTATACTTTTAAAATAATTTGTATATATATATTATAGTATTATGGAAAAAGAGATAGTGAAGAAAGTTTTTTTGAATTGAATTTTGTCTTACAACAAAGTCTCTATAAATATATATTAAAAAGAAAATGTTAAAATTTTATAACAGTTATTTTTTGAATAACAATTTATGATGGAAGCTAATAAGTTATTATTCATGTATATCATATATGTGAAATTGCACTTTTATAATTTTGTATTTGTTGAATATTTGATTATACGAATCTTGTCTATATTATTGTTTTAAAAGTTAGAATTTTCTATTATTTTATGTAATAAAGTCAATTCTATAAGCGAAGATATATTTTGGATTTGATATTTCATATAACATATATCAATCGTAATTTAATTTTTATTGTTATAACTCAAGATGAAAATATATTTATCTATGATCAAAAATTAAAAAGATTTTTTTGTTTTTTTTAATTTATTAATATGAGTAATATTGGAATAGAAGAACTCAATTTATCTGCTAGATCTTACAACTGTTTAAAAAGAGCCAATATACACTATCTGTCAGATTTATTAGAATATTCTCATGAATCTCTTTTAGAAATTAAAAATTTAGGCAAAAAATCCGTTGAAGAAGTTATTGAAGTATTAAATAAACGTTTTGGCATTAATTTATTAATGTGTGGCTGATAAATTTATCAATAGAAGATCTTTGATAATAGACAAAATATAAATTGATTTTTATGAATTAAAATGATGTTATATTTTTTCAATAAAAATATATAATAAAGTCACTTTATTTGTAGTAAAAGATTAGCAAAATTTGATGATAAGTTGATAAGAAGTCATAGTCTTAAAATAAAATAATATTAATATTAAAGTTTATGTTATATTGTTTAAGTATACATATGATAAATATATCAATATTAAAGTAAGAAGTAAACTTTTATAATAGTGTATAATATTATTTTAACATTTTGTATAGTACTGTCAAGCATATAAGTAAATAATAGTGAATTATTATGAGGGTTCATTTATAAATTAATAATATTAATATTATATAAACAATATAACAAAATAAAGTCAAGTGTTATGAAAAATGTCATAAAAAAATATTTATATGTAAACTTAAAAGCGAGAAGCTAAGTTGAGCGTCGTTTTCTAGTAATTTTATTTTTATAATATATATATATATATATATATAGAATCTTGATTATAAAAATTATATATTATATATATATTAGGAGTAATAAATATAATAAGTAAGCCTAAGAAAATCTGAATTAGATTAAATTTTATTGTACAGATTTTGATGAGTTTTGCTGTATTTATAAATAATATAACATGGATTCTATATAGTTAAAAAAGATAAGGAATAAATTGATCATAATTGAAAAATTTTCTTTGTTCTGCAATATATATCATAATTATTTTTTTATATTGTAGAACAAAGATTCGTATTCTAAAACATATTGTGATTCTTGATAGATTTTATCTTTTTGTTTGTAGTACAGTTTATTGATATGTGTAGAAGAAAAAAATTATAAGAGAGGGAGGTGGCTTCTATTTAAAATATGTTATAACATAAATAGGTATACTTTAATATACGAAAAAAATTATTTTAATAAATACAATTGTTAAAATTAGAGAAGCTGCAACAATAATAGGTTTTAACATTTCTATATTTTCGTCAGTCAAAAAAGGTAATGTTCTATTACGAATCAAATATCATAAAGAGATTCTAAATCTCATAAATTTAAAAAAATAATAGAGTATTCAAGCGTAAATATACCTGAATAGAAAAATGGCTTGTTAAGACAAGAATGAATTGTGTTGTGTAAAACATGAGTAGTCTTATGAAATGATTCAAGATATAGTAAGTGGTATGAATTATAAGAAAAAATATGATTTAATACTTTTAATAGTTAAAAATAATCAATTTGAAATTCATTGTGCTCTTGATACAGAAATGAAAAAAACTATGGAAGTGATGAAATTGGTATTGATATATGAAAGACTAAAGTTTTCCTGGATTTAAACTGTTGTTTTCATGGTAACAAATTTGAAAAAATTTAAATATAATTATCAAATTATGTGAAAAAGAAAAAAGTTATTTATTCTATCTGAAAATTAGAATTTATTTTTTAAAAAAGGTAAAAATATTAAAAAGTATAATTTATATATGATAAAATATAATAAAAAGAAATAGAAGTATCAATCCAATATTAAACATATTATTTTTAATTCTGGTCATCAATGGGTCGATAGTTCATATATTATCATAGCTGTAGATTGGAGCTTTTCTTGCCACAGAAAAAAATACTCAAAAGATATAAATCGATATTTAAGCTCTTCGATGCGTTTTTTATCCTTGAAGGATTGAAGAATATCTCACAGAAGCAGTTCAGGGGTTATGACTTGCGATTTGTAAATGCTGCGTATACCTCACAAATATATTTAAAGTTATTTTTATTAGAAGGAAAGCGTGACAGTGATCAAATTGTATGATCTGACACGTCGTATGCATATATAAACTCCACTATAAATATTAAGAAAGCTTGTAAGATAAGGAAATCGAAAGATACATATCTTATTAAAAAGTAAATAGTATTTTGTTATCTAGAGAAAACGGTTGATACGATTCAATTAAGACTACTATAGACTTTTCTCATGGTAAATATTTTATGTTTATTGTAGAGTGGATTAGTGAAAATTATACTAAATTATATATATTAAAATAAACGAAATGTGAATCATTTATATACTTTTATTACTAATAGTTTATAAAAAAGTAGGATAGATAAATTTCAGAAATATATCAATTGTCCTGAATATTTAAGCAAATAATGTTATTGATATAATATGAAAAAATTATATTTTATAATCAGTACTCTTAATGTTGTAATATATGAACATTTTTAATAAAATTTATATATGGTTAGACAGAATCAGTTACCAATTCCTAAGTTTAAAAATGATGTGATTGATAAACATCAATTAAAAAATATTATGGCATGGGCTTTTAGTAATTATGGAATTGCTAGAGCAACATGTATGGCCGATAAATTAAAAGATTTAGGGTTTAAATATGCGACAAAAGCGGGAATTTCATTAAGCTTGGAAGATTTAAAAATACCTCCTATGAAAAAAGAACTATTATATTTAACAATGAAAACCATTGAAATTACAGAAAGAAAATGTGTGTTTTATTAGTTTTAAATTATATCTGTAATTGATTGATATAAAATTTCAATCGTTGTAACTTGAATGTATATGTAGTATGCAAATGATTTGTTAAATTATCGTTTTACTCAACAATCAGAATAGATTTTATTATAAACTTGATAGCATTTATATTTTTAACTTTTTGTCAAGTTAAAATAATTTAAAACAAAAAAGCTCATATAATCAATCATAAGTTATTTAGTATTTCATATCTTATGTAGTCTATCTATTTTTTATATTTTGGTACTTATTATTTAGTATAAAGTAATTATTAGAAAAAAATAATATTTAATATAAACCTTTAAAAGTTATGTTTGAATAAAATTTTTTTGTACAATTATTTGACTTGAAAATTTAAAAGCGAATTGTCAACCATAAAATACAGATATAAAAATAAAATTTATACTTTTTGACAACACAGTGCAAATTTATAAATAGTTGTATTCTTAAAATTGTATACTTGAAAAATCTATAAATAATAAACTGCTTATGCATATAGATTTGTAGATACAAAATATAAATTATATCACTAGGTTAAGTTTAAATTATTAATTGATTATAAATACATTTATTCTCATTGTATATAATATTTGATATCATTATAATAGAGGTGAAATTACAATTGTAGAAAAATTTCAAAAAGTTATAGATACTTGGAATTACGCTAGTGAATCTTTAAAAAGTGAAGCGTTATTATATTTTCAACTACATGATCCTTTGAATCCGGTATACTTAATGTCTTTTTCAGGAGCTCGAGGCAATATTTCTCAGGTGAGACAATTAGTGGGTATGAGAGGGTTGATGTCGGATCCACAAGGACAAATAATTGACTTGCCAATCGCAAGTAATTTTAGAGAAGGTTTAACCGTTACAGAATATTTTATTTCATCTTATGGAGCAAGAAAAGGATTAGTGTTAGCTTGATACTGCAATGATAAACAATTTATTATACAATATTAAATGCTTAAATATAATACTTGATTAATATACTATTATAACTATAAATTGATATTAGGTATAAATAAAAAAGTATATTGATAGCAATTTGATATTATAAATTAAATATATGTAAATATAAATAATTGCATATTAAAAAATTATATATTTTATGTAAATATAATTGATAATTAAATCTAATTCTGTTTTTATATTTATTGTTTGTAAAAAGGTTTATTTTTATAGTATAGTATACTCATGTCATATAATCAAAGGTTATATGTGATATAAAATAGCGAGTTCTATTTAATACATATAATTCTATATAAACATAGATTTTTAATCAATTTATCTAACACTCAATATATTTATACTATTAGACTAATGATTTATGTATTAATAAAAAAACAAATATTAAATAATATATAATAATTATCTCAGTTAATAATGATAGTAACATTAGTAAAAAGTTAATGATCTCAAAATATGTCATATATGTATTATAGATTTACTGGTAGAATTAGAAAAAATTATTATTTTTGATAAATTGACACTGAAAAAGAATTTGTTCTTATTATATTAGATACAGCTTTACGTACAGCAGACTCAGGATATTTAACAAGAAGGTTGTAAGCTATTTTGTTTTATTTAGAGATAAAAAAGTAATTCAATTGCAGTAATTGCAAATATATTGAGCAAGAAAGATAGCAAAATAATAGTTATAAAAAAAATGGATATTTTTTATTTAATATTGAATTATATATTATATTTTTGTTCAATAAATAGCTTATAGTTTATTTTATTGATATAGCTTGAGTGATATCATCAAGTTATAGAATACTACATAATATATATTATATTGTCTGTGGTAGTGAGATTCGTTAGTTTTGTCTTTATTTCGTTTTATCATTTGACACTCAGTCTAAATCAATAAACTATATAATCATGTATCTTATGATTAATATTTGATTGTTGTATATATTAGTTACTTTTTTAATCATTATATTGCTAAATATTACATATTATTAAAGATGGATATACAATATATTTCTATTGTTTATTTTGTGACTAATAAGAATCTATTTTAAGGTTAAAACTCCAAGATTCTGCTTTAAAATATAAATATAAATCTACAGTTTTTTTCTTAATTAATAATGAATTGAAGCTACATGATTCTTTTAAGAGAAGTTTAATAATATAAATAAAATATATATTAAAACTTATTTAATCAATATAATCATTATTGTTCTCAGTATAGTTTATGTTTACGAATTATGTCTGAATATTTTTGCATGTCTTATACTATTGAACATGTTTTTACTAGAGATATTATGGTTATCTCAGTTAGTTCAATGATAGATATATTAAAATAATATGCTAGAGTAAACTTGTAGTATTATTGATACCAAATAATTTAAAAATATATAATGAACATTGTCTATTGATTTTGATTACAAATTTTATGTTTAACTATATTCTCATTGTGAGCAAAAAATATTATTATAAGATAATATGCTATAGTAAACTGTTTTAAAAAAGTATAGATATTGTACTGTCGTTAATATATAGAAAACATAGATGATATATCAAAAAGTGAAGTGAAGAGTCATATAATCCCAAAAGCATACATAAAGATTCTAGAAAGTAGTTGTGTTAAAACAATTGTAAATTGCTTATCAACATTCTGATTAGTAAGCACGTGTCATATTTTGATCACTATATATTAAGGTTGATGTGGTTCAAGAGTGAGTCTTGAATTGTTAATAAAATGAAATATTTATATGATTATAAAACTAGATCTATGAAAAATATAGAGGTAAATCTCATGGATGATCAGGGAAAAATGGTATAGTCATAATATCTGAGCTTGATTAATTAATTAAATTTATGGATTTAGTAACTATTATGATACAATCGATATTAAAAATTTGTCAAGATTTGAAAATCGTGAATCAATATTAACATTGCTAAATCATAAAAAAATCACTCATAAAATGCTAAGATCATGATTTAATACATATTTATGTATTCATAAAATTGTTTCAACATTTATTAGTATAAATAATAAAAAGCTCATATTCAAGGTTAATAATATAATATTATTGGAATAGATTAGATTACTTCTAAATTTATATTTATTATACGTATTAATAATGTCTACCCAGACGAGTAATATACAATTGAAATGTAATTTTATCATTAAAATTTGGATTTGTATTAAATTTTGATTGGTTGTCAGAAAATATTGTATCATACATAAATACAAGTGGCTATTTATTCTTACGAAACTTGCGAAAGATGAAATTAAAAATAGTTATACAAACATCATTATGTGAGTATAATATAGATAATTTATAAGTTTTATAGTATAAAGTTTTCTTATTCGTTTTTTATATATATTTTATAATAATGCGTAAATTTCAAAACTATATGAATGTATTGTTTTTATATATAGATTTTAATTGAAAAGTAAAAACATATGATTAGGCTATATATATTTAATCATATCTCATTACTTTACAATAATTGTTATTATTAGAGAAAGTGAGTATTGCATCCAATTAAAAACACGAGATAGATTATTGCAAAATCAGTTAATTATTTTGTTTTTTTGAATATAAAGAATTAATTTAGTAAACATAATTTTGTCTTCGATGTTCAACATAACTATTACTATTAATAATTAAGATAATTTAGACTATAGATTTTAATTGAAAATGAATATAATTCAAAAGAAAAACCGAATTTTTATAGTAGAGATTATTAATTTCTCATTTATACTTTACAATTATTATTAAGATAAAGTTTTTATAATATTTTATTGTATATATGTTATAAAGATATATTAACTTTTATTTAATAAAATAAAAAAGTAATCAAGATAATATATTCTGTTATTTAATTATAGAAAATTTTTTAAATAGAAGCTATATATAATAAGAGTTATATATATGTTAGCTTGAGTGAGCTATATTTTTTTTGATATAAAAATAAACATTATATATATTTAAGTCATAAAAATACATTATCATGGTCAATAAATATAGAAATATCTATCGATATAGTTGTTTACAAATTAATTTATAAATAAATGAAATGATCATATATAGATTTTAATTGAAAAGATTTTTAACTATTATGTTTATATAAAACTATATTATTATTGTTCGTTATATTGTTCAGTGATACATTAAACTTTTGTCATGAATTACAGTTTTCTTGTCACCAATAAAAATAAGAAAATATCATATGATTTTCTCATTTTTTAAAATCATTATATGATATAAAACTTGTTAATAGTATGTATAGATGACAAAATAGTGAATTGATAAGGATTGTTAATATTGTTTTATTATTTAGATTAATTATATATGTACATCTAATATATAAAATGAATCTCTAAGTTATCTATGAATAATCGCTAATTATTGAGTATTATTTATGATGAGTTAATATATCGCATAGCTTATAATTTCATTTAAGATATAAAATAGTATAGAATTAAACACAAGTCGTTATCATAATAATTTATATCTAGGTATTGTAAAAAAAACATTTTTGTTAATAGGAAATAGTATAAAATATGTGAAAGATAAAACAATATTCAATCAATACTTATATTTGTTTTAATAAGTTAATAAATTGAAAAAAATCTATATAATTTGAATATAAATTAATTGATAGATTCAAATTTGAGTAGGTGTAAAATCTGATATCAAACAACCTTTACTGTAGTAGTTAATTTATAGCATTTGGAAAATCTAAATTAGCTGACATTTACGAAAAGATTGCTATTCTAAGAAAGGTATTATACTAGAAAATATGTTTAGTAATCAACGTATAATTTTAACTTTAAATCAGTCTTTAATAGGAAGAGTATGTACATTCGTGCAATGATAAATATGCTATGGATCATTCTAAATTAATCTAAGGCTACATTATTATTTTTTTATTGATTATAATATATTACATTAAAAAATTTATTTATATTATTAAATGTATTTTGCGTTATAGAGATATATACATATTCATAGATTTTCTGTAGGTATTGTTAAGTGATATATTCTAGATGATAGCTATCACTATTATTTATAAAAAATAATCATATAAATAACTAATAAGACATTTATTTATATTTATTTTATAAAGGTTAAGAAAAAAATTGATAAACTCAAAATATTCTTATAATATAAAAACGAATAAAAATTTTTTAAATAAATTTGTAAACACTAAAACATGACTTTAGACTTCACCAAGAAAGATGAAGAGTATATATAGTGGGTTTATATATTTGCATAACAAAATGATCAAATAATTATTTTGTTACATTAAAAATTTAAAATTATGAATAAATACTGGTTCATTATACAGATTTAATTATATTAAATAAAAATTATGTTTTGATCATTAATTAATATATTTATAACATAAAATATAAAAATTAATTACCAAATTGTAAGAAATATTTCTTGAAACATTACTTACAATTTGTATTAGATCTTTAAAAGATAATACTCCTAATTAGACGTATAAACAAAAGTATGTATACATTTATTAAAGAAAGATTCGAATTTAATATACGTATCTATTTTCTATATAGCAGAAAATGTATATGATAAGTGTGATATACTTGGACTAGATAAATGAATTATAAGTATATTTATTGTTATTATTAAATTAAATTTTACCTTTCATGTTTTAAGCTAAAAATTTAAATTATATGAAAAACATATGATTTTTTTTCGTACACATTTATATGGTTACTTATTTATTATAGTTTCCAATTATTTGATAAATATAGTTGAATAGAAACTTATATAAATTATAACTAGAGTTTTTATCGACTCATTAGTAAAATTATAAATTTACATAAATATATCATTAGAGAATATAAAATGTATTTTATATATAAACAAATATTTGTTGTTATCATACGAAGTCGACAAGTCTCACATTGAGTATAAAAAAAATAGATATTTATAAAGTCAAAAAGGTATCTGTTATAGAGTATTTTGTAGAATAAATTATTTCTATTTTACTAATTTTTTAAAATTATATAAATTAAGTATTAAATAGATATAAAGTGGAAGTATGTTTTGTGATAAAAATGGTATAAATTCTAATAATAGTTTTAATCTAGTAATTAAATATCCAGTCATCCGCTATGATAATTCTATTCAAGTCCTGCAATTCGTTGGATAATGAATATATTATAAAACAAAAAATATAGGTTGTAGACAAAGATACAAGATTTAAATAGATAATGTATATTGAAATTTGATAATTTATTAACGATTTATTTATATACATATTTATCTCATTGTATTCCTATCAATGACATGAAAACTCAATCATCAGTTATGCAGTATAAAAAAATTTAGTTAAACAATATGCATTTGTTTGATCTTGCCAATATTTTTTGTACAACAATATTAAGTCGTAAGGTATAAATATCATATATAGATTTATAAGAGAGGTATTAAGATTGAGAGATTAGTGCATAAAACCATAATATTCTATGGACATGATAAAAAAAAAACAATAGATCAAATAGTAATATGATTTAGTAATATTAAATAAATAGACTAAAAATTTATTTGCAATTCAAAACAGTATCGTGATTTTTTCATTATTATAAATAAATTAAATTATTAGTCGTTATATGGATATTGATCTAGCTAAAAAAATTATACTAGAGATGCAAACAGATTATGTTTCCATATAATCAAATTTATACAATTATATAACTTGTTTATATAATTGCTAAAATTTACTTTTATTAATATAATTGGAAAAGAAGGAAGTCAAGTAGTTTTTATCTAATTTATCTATCAATAAATTTCGTTATTAAAAATTCATATCTTTTATATTATCATCATCTTTAGTGTTAGTATAAACATGATATATACAATTATATACTTAGCTAGTTCTAGGTATGTTTTATTAGATATAATAAGCTAGCCATATAATAAAAAATGTTTTTTATGGTTTTTTAAAATAAGATTTTTCATGCATAATATAAAAATATATTTAAAAAACCCAATATAAAATCTATATTATATTTCTTTTTTTATGATAAATATTTATATCAACTTTCTGCCTAAAAGTAATTAATTATTTTCCATTTATAAAGTTATAATGTGGTAAAGTATAGTAATGAAACATTACGATTATAAACGAATAGTTTCAGGAGAGTTAATTGCATCAGTCAATCAAGATATTGATCATATTTTAGCAAATTTTATTATAAAGCAAGGAATCAAAAAAGTTTTGGTTAGATCTCCACTTACTTGTGATTCTTTCAGTTCGGTGTGTCAATATTGTTACGGATGGAGTTTAGCACATGGATCTCTTGTAGATATTGGTGAAGCGGTAGGTATTATAGCAGCACAATCTATTGGAGAGCCAGGTACTCAATTAACGATGAGAACTTTTCATACAGGAGGAGTGTTTACAGGTGAGCTAGCAGAACAAATCTATTCACCAATGAGTGGCAAAATAATATATCCTGAAAATTATAAGCTGAGTATTATTCGCACAAGACATGGAGAATCTGCATTTAAGCTGGAAGAAAATATGCAGCTTGCTATTGTTGATGAGCAAAGTAAAAAAAATACTAACATTTTATTATATAGAGATTCTATTTTATTTTATAAAGATCAAGATTGGATTTATGAAAAAGATATTATCGCCGAAATGCCTATCAATAATCGATTAGAGTGAGCATTTCTTGGTACGACATTTGATTGCATTTTAATAGCAATAGTAAAACTATAATATTTTTTGAATATTTTAATATTTAAAACTTTATTTATATACTTAGATTGTTAAATTTATAATCTTGTTTTTTATAATAGTAATTGTGCTAGAAAGGGAGCTTTGAAATGAAAAAAATTAGCATATTTATTATAAACGATATCTGAATATAAATAATCAATATCCAAAAGAAGTTATACATGTTATATTGATTTCTGGAAACAGTGTTCTTAAAGTCGTGAAAAATATTGTCGTAATATTTGTAACGTAAAAAAATATATAACTAATTTCATTATAATAAACAAAGAGTAAAAATCATAAATTTTACAATTAATTATTTGGATAATATCAATTTAATCCAATAACATCAGCATCATGGCACACTTTTCAGATGAAATGCAAAGTATATTATTATGTAAGTGTTTTAATTTTTTTACTAATAAAGATCTATACAGTGTTTTAACATTCCATATACATCTAACGAAAAGATTCATTATAGCTAACTAATTTCTATTTTCTAGTGAATAATATAGATAAATGATACTTAATAAAATTAATAAGAAGATTTTGTTTAGAGAATTATTAATCTTGTTTAATAACGAATGTTAATATTATGATTTAAAAATAGAAATAATTAATATTTACTATAACACAAGCTCAAAAATATATTGTTGCAGATATCGCTGGTGAAGTTTATTTTTCTGATTTAATTGTAGAAGAGACAAGTTCAAAAAATTATACTTCAAGAATCACAAAAAAAGGTGGGACAATCTGGGTTCTTTCTGGTCAAGTATATGATATTCCTGATATGGCAGAAGTTACAGTAGTACCAGATCAGTACGTTGCAGATAATAGCGTGTTAGCTAGATTACAACTGAGGAATAAACATGCTGGAAAAATAAGAGTGATTAAAAATAATGATGATCATATTAAAGAAATTCAAGTTGTGGCTGATTCTGTACAATTTTTAAATCCTAAAATTTCTAAAGATATGTTAAAAAGCAAATATATTTTAGAAATGGCATCAAATGAAAGGTTTTTATTGAGAGTTACTAACTCTATGAAAATAATGAATGGTCAAGTTATAGGCGATTTAATTTCCAGTATTTATCATACTAAAACGGGTGGAATTATTAAGTATTTAGATTTACCAGTTTCTACAGATCAAATCGGTATTGATAGTGTGATTTTATTTTTGCGTAACATTTTTTTAATGCGTTATATTTCTATTTTTATCGGTTTTTGAATATATTCTGTAGTACATATAGTCGTGACATATTGGTATATAATTTTATTTAATTTTGCATATGATATGCTTGGACAAAATAAAATTTTGTAATTCTTTGGAATATCATTTTAGATTTAACTTAAATATTATTAATTTAGAACATGTTTTACATATTTTGACAAACATATCGGTAGTTGAATATTAGCATTTTACAAGTATGTTAGTAACAAATTATATATATGATAATTATTGAATTAATAGCTGGAAAATTTAGTTAATTGAGTATTAGTTATAAATGAAAATTATGAGTGTTTTAGATGTAAGTGTACAATTTTCCATCAACAATATAAATTATATACTTTTAATATTTTTTCATAATTTTGTTTATAATTTAGTATTTCAATATGAATTGTTATCAAATCGTAATTATTTATTTTCCGTTTATAAATTTATAATTTTGTGACAGTTATACTGTCAATTATTGATCAGCAATTTTAAATTAAGATAATTAATATAAAATAAAAAATTAATATTTGATAATTAAATTTTTTTTACATTTATAATACAAAATATATTGTTACCATATAATATAAAGAGAAGAAAATAATTTTAATCGATATAAATTATTAGATTAATATTGAAAAGAGTTTGTATAATTTACTTCTCTTGCATATTTTTGAGAGTTATCTTGGTGAATGGTACATGATTATAATTTACATCTAATAGAAATATTAATGGATATAAGGAAAAATAAAAACTTTTTATTGATTAAAATCCATATTATAAATATTATATAAGCTTTATTTTTCATAAATTCGTTTTTATGTAATTTGCAATCATAAAAGCATTAAATACTAACAAGTATTATTATTGTTTGATATTAACATCATTTTTTATCAATGAATGATTTAAAATAGACTACAAGAAAATATAATTATTCATAGAGGATGGATATGAAGTATTAGGCCCTGGATATATTTTATGGATTTCTGAAGAAACACATGATGGAGAGTATTGTACGCTTGTTATATTATGAAATAGTGTGATCTATTATAAGCAGTAATAATAATTTATATTCATATACTTTTTTAATATTTAAAATGTCATGGATATACTATATAATAGTGCAAAAAATTCATTGAGTAACAAATCATAAAATAAGCAAATTTTTCAGTTGTATGTAATGTAACTGTTACCATATAGAGTATGATAATTTTGTTAAATAGTTTTGTCATTTTAAATAGATTCATTCGTATAAGAAAACATCTTTATTATAAGAATAAGTGAATATATGATACAGATAATTAATATAGTTAATAAGTAAAAAAGAGTTTTTTTATCATAGTTGTATTATATTATGAAAATATGATAATATTTCAAATAAATATTTGTTATCAGTAATTCTATCTAATTAATTGAGGTGATTATTTTGTAGTAGTTTTTAATTGCTATCTGAAACTTAATTGAATAAAGAGGTTAAATATCATAATTTAATACTAAAGATGTGAATTCAAGAGTTTCTTTATATATAGTTAAATATTTTTAGCAAATAACTTTGTTATTATCAATTTAGAATCATATAAATTGTATTTAAATTAATATCATGTTAATTATTTTTTATCAAAACTATTCTCAATTATCTTTTCATCAATGTTGAAGATAATTGGTTTAAACAATAAGTTAACAAAGCTGTGTAGAATTAATTCTATGTATAGCTTTTATAAGAGAGTTTAGGAATATAAGTAGACAATTTTATCATATTATGAAAGGAGTAAAATCATATTTATTGAATGAGACAAATTATTTATATAGTATAGTTTCCTATTCAATTCTGCCTTTTTAATATTCAAATTTATATTTATATATTATAAAATAATATATAAATATAAAATTAATCTGAATTATAATAAATATACTAGTTTATAATTATATAGAATTTCAATAAATTTAATGAATTAAGATATAAATAATAATACATGACAGAAAATGACTTAGAGAATATTTTTGTTACTTATTAAAAATGCAATAACTGATATCTATAATTTTCAACATTGTCAATAAAAAAGGATTACAATTTACAAAATCCTCAAAACATGTATGAATTAACAAAGTATAACATAAAGAAATATATACTTATCACATTAGATCTATTGTCAATAAAATTTGAATGCAAAGATTGTATTTGTAAGTTTCTTTAGATTTTGGTATATCTAGTTTTATTAACTTAACCATACTCAAAAATTATTTTTTAATTTTTATATATTTCTAATAGAATCATATAAATGTTTATTTTCAAGATAAATTTTATAAATAATATTGAATATCAAACATAAAACTAAAATATAGTTATTATAGTTAGAAAAAGTGACAGTTTTATTTTGTCATAATATTTTTATAAGCTAATGTTATCATCAGTAGAATTTATTAATTAAGCTAGAGAGGTTCGTAGTTTATACAATAGAAATTTTAAAATTATAATTACTTGTGTAATAAAGTATATATATTTAACTATTTATTATTCTAATTATTGATTGTAATAAAATTTTAGTAACTAAAACTGAATACAATAAATAAAGTAGCATTGATTTGATAAAAAATATCAAAAAAATCTGTTATAAAAAGTTTTGAGTTTCACATGATTTCTACTTATTACATACAACTTAAATCGTTAAGTTATAAATTTATAGAAATTAATAGCCCAAATGATTAGAACGAAAAAAATTTATTTTTATATAATTGATTTGATAAAAAAATATTAATAGTTTTTCATTGAATGGATTCAAATAATGATTATAAGTAGAAACTGTATTCTTTATAATATTTCATTAAATCAATTATAAAAATCGATCAGACTTTTGTTTAATAATATTCTATGCATTTGTGTTGAAAAATATTTATCCTTATGATTATAGTTTTTTCAAGATTAACAGTACAATCTAATAAAAACTATTAGCAAATTTAATTGCATATAGTTCTTTTATATAAAAATTTTATATACGTTATTAGATATACCAAAAATCCAAAACTGATAGATACATCAAATGTTCAAGCTATCTAAAATTATATGTTTAATATATAGCTTATAGCAAAAAGTGTTTTGTTAATTGTATATGGCACATATTTTTTAGTGTAAATAAATAGATTTATAACTAGTTTTGTTTAAAGAAAATTTTCTATTAAAAATGAATAAAGATAAGTCTCACTTATTAGTTTCCAATGGAGATGTTGTAGAACCTGGTCATGAAATTTTAAAAAATGTTTTTTGTAAAAGTCATGGTATCATTCATATTATTTATAAAGAAGATATTGTGAAAGAAGTAATTATTAAACCAGGAAAAATATATCCTATCTCCAGTACTAGTATTATTAAAGGTAAAACAAAAGGCTTTTTACGTCCAGGTGAAAAAACATATGAAAATTTAACTTCAGATAAATTAGTATATTGGGAATTAATAGAAAAAGGTTTACAGACTTTTATTGTTATTAGACCTATAATAGTATATTCTATTCTTGATAGAAACAAAACGTTAGAAAAAGAATTGATTTATCAATCATATGAAAAAAGAATAAAATTACGAGTTTTAAGAAAAGTAAATTTTAAAGACGGTGAAAGAGTCAAGTCAATTAATGGAGTTGAATGTGAGATTTGCAAGTATAAAAAAGTAAAACATCATTTCTTTTTTTAAAAAATTTATATATATTTATTAAATTTTTATATAATAACTTATAATTAATATCTTTACTTCTTAATATCACTTAAATTATTAGTCTATTTAAATTTTTTCAAATAATATTCTTTGTAGTATTAATATAAATAGTTTATTATGAATCATCAACTCAAATCAATGTATTGTTAAATTAATATATAATTAATGATATTAAACTTGTTATTAAATTTTAAGTTATATATAAGAAGTTTTAATTAGAAATAGTGTGAATTACATTGAATTATTGAATTAAAATAATTAAAAGTTATAATTATTTATGCAATTGTTAGTTTAACTATTATTTTAATGCTTGTTTTTAGGCAACTGTATAACTTATCAAAAAATGTTTGAAGTGGCAATGAATTATAATGTTATTAGTATTTAAAAAGTTATAAAAATAAAGAGAGTTTATTAAATTATTTAGATCTAATAACCAACATAATTAAGTTTTCTAAAGTAGTAATATTTCAAATATATATTTTTTATTGAATTTTTATTTTTTAATATATAATCTTTTGAATAAAGTAATACAACTTGTACATTGAAAAACTTACACTTTATATAAAATGTTGATTTTCTAAAAACAATTACTATAATTAATGTATCAATTGTTCCTATACTAGCATTATCTCATATTACTACTAGTCTATAGACACAAATGAAATAATGTATTTATTTTTTGATATCTATAAATATATCAAAACCAAATCATAAAAAAACAAAAAACAGTAAATTATACTTTTAGAAATTTGGTGTATTGTAGTATATCTCTTATTTTTTTATTTTTATAAAAAAATGTAATGTTAAACAGTATAGCGTACAAGTTTTTATATTTGGAATACAAGATTAATTTATGTAAATGGACATCCCTATAATATATATATATTATGTATGGATAATCAAAAAATATGTTTATTTGTTTTAACTTTATATATTATTTTTAATTATGAAATATTACAATCAATATAATCTTAGTTAATACAAACTCAAATTGTTGTAGACATTGATATGGAGTGCGTTTATTGCTTGCGAAACTTTTATATACTTATACAAGGTAAGAATTATTTAGTATATAAATCTAATCACACATTACTTAATAAAATAGTATATATAATATAGGTTGATTTATTAAAAATAATTAAAAATAATAAGTAAAGTTATAAGTTCTGTTTCTAGAATAGATATTAAATAAATCAGTGATAAAGATATCTTGTTCTTCAATCCTTGTAAACTATAAAGTAATCATGATCTTGCAAGGACTAGATTATATTTTATCATTTTTTGTATAAAGTGAAATATTAATCAAGGGCTTTATGTTGATAATGATGATAAAATACCTATAATTTATTATTAGTAAGATAAGATTTTAAAATTAAAAAAATAAATAAAATATACTTAGATATCTTCAATAAAGAAAATTATATAATAGGTTGTCAATCTAACTATAGATATGATTCACATGAGTTAAAAAAACTTGTTACATAAAATTAGTATAAATAGTACTATTTATTATTTATACGCTAATTTTTATCATAATATAATTCTTGTAAATACTATTGAGCATGATATAGATGATCTAATATCTACTGAAGACAAATATAAAAATGTAGTAAGTTACTCAATAATTTTAAATTTATAGAATAATGTATGATTATCGATTGATATCTTAACATTAGCTACATTTATTTGTTGATAATAGATATGTTGTATGTTCCAAATCTTTTAGCTTTTAAGCTATATTAGTCATATATCTAGCATGTAGTTTATTATTCAAGTAGTATACAATTATTGTGATCTCTGTTTTATATGATTTAGCATATTTGATGCTATTTGCAGCATGGATTTTCATAAACTAAAAGCTACTATGATTTTTAAGTCAAATTTAGTGGCTTATTTAGAATTAATGTGCGATTAGAGTATATTTTTATTTTATAGTAAAATAGTGAAAATAATAGCTAAAAGATTAGCATTTTATTTATATGATGCTAAAAGATTAGCATCTATTGGTAAGAATATCTAGCTAATATATAGATGTGTGTTATGTTATGATAGAATAATATAGTTGACAAATCATCTATATTATAATTATCTGTTGGTAAGTCTATATATTTAAAGAATTTGAGTATGTAATAGAGATTGTTAATTTTTATTGTTGATGTGTATATATATTTATTGGAAATTTTTTTTTAATTATTAAATATTTATAAAAAGTATTACAACTGTAAAAATGTTTGATAATAATCGATGATTTATTTATATATAGCTTATATTTAAAGTTTTAAAATTAAAATTTTCATTTTATATTTAATATGTTTATATAATATGACTGATACATTATAGCCTTACTCGTACATACAAGAAAAAATGAAAATGTGTGTTGATCTGGAAAAAACATTCTAGAATACTAAGATGATTTACTTTGTATTTTTAATTGTAAAATAAACGTATCAACTTTTTTCATGATATAGTACTCTTTGCAAAAGAAATGCATAGAAAAATTAAATTAATACAAAAATAAAAAATTAGATGATAACGAAAAATCATATCTATTTTTTTAAAAAGATAGTAAAATCAGCAAAACAATATGTTATCTATTTTGTATAAAAATTATAAAGTGTTAAAACAGTATATATAATTGTGACTACAGACGGCTAATTATTTATATCCGATCGAATTTACAAAAAATAATAGTTTAGTACAGCTTCAGTTTGTAGCTCTTGAAACTATTGCAATTAGGTATAAATACAATGCTTCGGAATCATTGAATATTGATAATATTCAAATGAATATTTTAGTAAAAAATGAAGATTGTATACAACCTCATACTGTTTTGGCTCAAGCAGAAATCATATCTAAGTACGAAGGTATAGTAAAACGTATTAGTGGTGATAGTGAGATATACTTTATAACACTAATCATGTTGTTGATATTATGATAATTTATGTTAATTTTATTATTAAACACCTTTTTGTATGTTTAATTGTATAATATAACGGAAATTTAATAAACATGTTATTAAGGGGTTAAAAGATTGATTTATCTAGTTTAATTTTAAGCGTTACACAGCTTTCCAATAACAAATAAGCTTTATAGTGTATAGTACAATATATATAGTTAAAATATAAATGTAAATATAATAAGTAAATATTACATATTATAGTTTAACTCAGATAGTAATCGACGTATTTTAATTTTAACAAGTCAGGATATTTATGTGCGACACGATCAAAATTAATTACTTAAAGCTAATATTATTAATTTAAACATTGTATATCAGTTACAATTATCCAATAATAAATAGTACAAGTGTTAATAAAATAAACGCGAGCATTAAGCTATTAAAGATTATTAGATCTTTATTTTACTGCATCAATTCCATTTGATCAAAATGTGGTATAGAAAAAGTGACTTTCCAGGAAATAGTTATTAACAGTATACTGTGCCAAATGGTTTGATAAAGTAGTTGAATCTTACTAGCTTAAGTATTTCTTTTTTTTATAATGCATTTATTGATATTTATGTGTATTTACACTTATTGGTTTGATATTAAGATGAGAGTTAAGTGTTGAAGACAAAAAAGAACAAAGAATGTACGCTAGCAATTAGAAAACGTGTAATCGACTTAAAATTTGACTGTATAATGAAAAGCCGTTATTGTATTTCTTTACTGTGTCATTTTGAGCTGAGGTAGATGTCTTTTTTTATAACATCTGATCTACAAAAGAAACTATAAAATGATTAATATAGTCCATCAGTTAAGAATAAACAAATCGAACTATTTAATTAAGATTAGTACAATATTTATTTATATCTTACATTTATCAGCTATTTTTTATCTAAAAAAAATGAAGATATTTATACATACTATTGATCATAACATTTATGCCCATGTTTTTTTATAAAATTATCTCAAGAGTTTAATACGACTCTTTGATAAAAAATTTAATAATTATATTTTAACAATTTTTAATATAAATAAAACCCTCATCACCCCTTGAATTGATAATATTACTTTTATTAATGAAAATACATACTGTTCTATATTATGTAAAATTTTAAATCAAAGCAATAAACAACAGATAATTTTCTTGAGTTGAAAATTAAAAATGTTATTACTCTGAATGATTAACTATTTTTAAATATGTAAAAAAAAATAAGTCTAAGAAACTAATAAATACTATGATTATTAAAATTAATAAGTAGGGTCAATGTATAGAATGTATTTTTTTTATGTTTATAGCAAAATGATATTATAAATAAAATATCACTTAGATAAAAAAATTTAAAAAATATTTTTAATTTGAACATCGATAATCAATATTGAGTTATTATATAATAAGATGTGAGCCGTAAGCAGAGAAACTTGTATGTACGAATCTAAGGGAGTCTATTTAGAAATTAAAGATGACCCGACACAATTTCTTGGCCAGCTAAAATGAATAATATTAAATTTAATGTGGGTGACTGGATTTATACTGGAGATAAGATATTCTCAGATAAAGAGTCTCAATATTCAGGTCAAATTTTATCAGTGGATGAAGCAGAATTAAAAATTAGAATAGCAAGGCCATATTTAGTATCTATAAATACAATTTTATATATTAATCACAAGTGAGATTTATTATTTATTATAATCATGAATATTAACAATCATTCTGTTCATTTGTGAAACATTTATTTTCGTTCTTTTCTAATAACATCTATTTTTATTATAAATAATTAAATATTCTAAAATTATAACATTTTATTAGAGGTTTTCATTATAAAAACCAAAAAATTATCACGACTATAGAATGCTTTTACATATTTGAATATTTGATAAATAAGTTAATTGAGAAAATTATATTATTTTAGTAATGTGTATTTTTTTAAATTATCGATAACTCTTAAATTATCTAATAAATCTGATTTATTAAAACAAGCTGAAACCATTGCAATTTTAGTTTTTGAAAGAGCTAAAACAGGAGATATAGTTCAAGGTTTACCAAGAATTGAAGAAATTTTAGAAGTACGGAAAAATGAAAGAAATAAAGAGTTAAACCCACATGCCATTCTTGAAACATATTTTACTCATTATTGTAATGCAGGCTTAAATTTAAAAGATGCAACACAATTAACTTTTCAAAGTATTCAGTCATTTTTAATCAATGAAGTTCAGTTAGTATATCAATCTCAAGGTGTTGATATTTCTGACAAACATTTAGAAATTATTATTAGTAGAATGACAGAAAAGGTAAAAATTATAACAGGAGGTTCCACAGGATATTTATTAGATGAAGTAATAGAGTTTAAAAAAATATCTAAAACAAATCAGTATATGTTAAACAATGGTAAAGAAACAGCAACTTATAAACCCATTTTACTAGGTATTACAAAAGCATCTTTAAATACTACTAGTTTTATATCTGCTGCTAGTTTTCAAGAAACTACTAAAGTTTTAACTGATGCTGCTATTATGGGTAGAATTGATTGGCTAAGAGGTTTAAAAGAAAATGTTATTATTGGACGTTTAATTCCAGCAGGAACAGGTTTCAATATCAATGGTCACGAAATTATGTCTAATATCAATACTGATAATTAAGGTATAAATATTAAATATTGTACACTATATAAACATGGTTATTTATATAATGATGTCCAAGTTACTCCAATAAAAATATAAACTATTAAGATTTTTAAATTTAAAAATCCTGTTTTGCTATAATTGCATAAGTCTTCTAGCAACAAGAGTACAGACTATTTGCAAAATTTAAAGTTCAATTGTAGCATTTTATCAATTTCTCCCTAACTTAAAAGTTAGGGAGTTGACGCTGTACAGTAAAATATGTTAGAATATATATATATTAATCTATATATATAAAAAAGTGATTTATATATTAAAAATAATTATAATTAATTGGCGAAGCTACTAAAATATTATGTACTAATATATCAACGTTAAAAGCTTAGGGAAAAACCGGTGAACTGTTACCTTTAGCAAATCTAAAAAAGGAACTTGTTATTATGATTTAGATCAATTTTTACAAAGAGATACAAGCTTACATGTTTCTAAAAAAAACAATTGGTTATGCTAGAGTGAGTACTCGAAAACAAAAAAAGGACCTTCTAATACAAAAACCACTTCTTGAATTTTTTTGCGTGAAATACGGATGGATTTATGAGATTTTTTCAGATATGGGAAGTGCAATAAATTATAATAAAAAAGGATTATATAACTGATTAGACTTACTTCTATACGATGAAGTTTAAAGACTTGTTCTTGCACATAAAGATCGTTTGTGACGATTTAATTCTGAGCTAATTTTTACCATATGCGAATTGAAAAATAGGGAAGTCATTATGATTAATCAAGGTAATTCAATTTTATTTGAAGAAGAATTAACAAAAGAAGTTTTCGAGATTATTACTGTTTTCTCAACTCGTCTCTATGGTTTAATATATCATAAAATTAAAAAATTAATAGAAACATTAAAAGGAGTTAAGGACAATTAAAAAGTATTCTAAAAGATAAAAACTAAAAACAAAACAAACTATTGGCTTTATCTAAAAACGAGAACTTATCTTCAAAAAAACGTAAAAATATTAAAAAGTATAATCTGGCTACAATGAAATATGAAAAGAAAAAACATAAATATCAATCTCAGATTAAATACATTGTCTATAATTCTATTTCTATTCATCAATTGCTCGATAAAGCATCTATTATTATAGCTGAAGACCTTAATTTTTCTGGAAACAGGAAAAAATACTCAAAAGATATTAAGCGATACTTAAGTGCAGGGTCTCATTTTTACATCTTTGAAGGATTAAAAAACATCTCGATAGAGGTTCTCTCTTGCGATTTGTCAATACTGCGTATAGTTCATAAATGGACTTACAATCTGATAAGATGGAAGAGAAGAGAGATGGAGATAAGTTTTTACCATGCGAACGGGGACGTAACGCACGCAGATATAAACGCTGCTATAAATAGCAAGAATCGCTTTTATGATAAAGAAATCGCAAGATATACTTCTTATCAAAAAGTTAAAATTATTTTGTTATCTAGAGCGAACGGTTAAGACAGTCCAACCTAGACTATTATCACATTATAATAGAGTGAATGAGTTTCTATTTATATAGATCTTTTAGATAAATATAGATTTAAACAAACGAGACAACCAAGACGACTATATAATTCTCTTAGTTATATTTATAGGCTTTACAGTAGAAAAAATTATTTTAGATGATATTTAATCTTTAGATTTATGTATATTTAAACAAACGAGACTCTAATATATACTATTCAATAACAAAGTAAAGAAAATTTATTTTCTAAATCAAATGATGAAAATGATCAAGATATATCTATATTAATTTGCTTATGTTTAAAAACATTTTAAGAGAAAAATAGTTTAGATTATAATTTATTTAAATACGTATCATTCATTTTATCATTTTATTATAGAAAAACCTATTTGAAATAATTTTAATTTTCTAGTTACTAATTTATATTGAATGACAAAATTTAAAGATATGACAATTAACCATCAAGTTTTGTGTCCTAACTGGAATTTAAATGATAATAGAGGATACTCTTTATTAAGTAATTTGGTACAAGAAAATTTTGCTCTAATCAAGAGGTTAGTTTTACAATCGTACCGTAGATCATCTACTCTTATTGTAGGTATTATACAACCTTTACTATGGCAAAGTTTATTTGGTGCAGTGTAAATATTTATATTATCTTATAAGATAATATGATTTATGACTACATATTCAAAGAATTAATATACATAATTAGTAAACAGAGAACATGTATAAGTTATATAGTCTTAAATATATATCATCATTATTTTTAAATTTATTTTTATATCTGCTATTTATTTTAAATAATCATTTTCATTTAATAATTTAAAGAGGAGATACATTTCTATCCATTATATAAATATTGATTAATTATTTAGATATATTGGTTTGTGAGGAACCATTAATGATTTTTAGTTCTATTATTCATTGTTTCAAGATGTAAATATTACAATAAGTATCACTTCTTATAAAGTATTTTTAAGTTCTGGTATAATTGTGTTTACTGCGTTTACTAGTGCTTTAAATTCTGGGTTAAACATTATGTTTGATAGAGAGTTTGGTTTTTTTAATCGATTATTAATTATACCATTGACTTCTCGATTTTCTATTTCAATTGCATCAGTTATATTTATGTCTAGTTTTAGTTTTTTTCAAACTATACTGATTATGGGAGGCAATATTATTTATAAATCAATTACCAATGATATATATCGATTAATATTAATTAATTCAATAATATTTTTAATGATTGGAGGTGTTACAATATTTAGTTTTGCTTTAACGTTTTTTTTACCTGGACATATTGAACTCTTAGCATTTATTTTTTTAGTCAACTCTCCTATATTATTTGCAAGCACAGCATTGGCTCCATTATTAAGTATGCCATCCTGGTTACAAATTATTGCTAGTATAAATCCAATTACTTATACAATAGAAGCCATACGTTATTTATCTACGACAGAACACTTGTCTTATAAAAATACGATTATAAATTCAATTTTAGGACAATTTAATCTAGAACAAATGTGAGATTTAGATAGTGAGTTGGATTAATTTATCATTAATATTAGTCTATAATATTTAGAGAAAATAAAAGAATTTTTGATAAGATAAAAATAGTTTTGCTGGAATTATCAATTTTTAGAATATATAATATTTATTACATATCTACAAAAATAAAAAAACTCCATAGCAATAAAAATTTTTCTTCAAATTGATGTTTTTGAGTTATATAAACAAACTACTACCCCAAGTAAAAATTGTATAAAAAACATATGGTTTTTTACTTAAACTATTAGCTGTTAAGATATTACGATAGCAATAATGCATTTATATCAAGAAGTAAACCTTAGTAATAGTCGTGTATATTTATATAATTATTTCCAATGAAAAAATTGTAGCTATTTTATAAGATAATGGACTTAACTAACTAACAATTATACAGTCAAATTGTAAGATAAAATTTAGTAATCATTCACAAGGTTGCTATTGGTAATAGAAATACATATAAAGCTAATAAATGCAGAAAAAGCTGTATATAATAACAGTTATAGATACAGTTTATAAAGATAAAACAAAATTATAAAATTTAAATTGATTTTATATTCTTATTATGAATAAATATACTGTAAAAATAAAATAGTCTTATAAAATATTTCAAGTCTCTTATAAGTACGTAATGATTATGAATATTTATATCTAAAAGAATAATATATGACAACACTCTTATAAACATATAGTGAGTATTAGGAGGATAGAATTGATTATTCATATAGATTTATTTTTATCTATAGTAAAGTGTGTACTAATTATATTAGAAAATACATTTACAAATAAACAGAAGTTTAGAACTTATGGGTTTTAGCTTCCAGTGTTAACAATTATCCTGTTTGTTATAATTGATATCGCATTAATTGTGATCACAAAATATATTCTAAATAAAAAACTAGAATAAATAAGCTTTTAATGATTTCATAGTTATAAATATAAATATAATCAATTAGTATCTTTCAATTTATATGAATTATAAAAAAAATTTAATTTATCAGAATCTAGATTTTTTAATGTTTTCAATTGAGGCTTTATCTGTCATATCTCTGAATAAAATGTATAATGATAAAAACATTATGCTGGATGCAATTTCTCAATTGAGATTAAACAATCATTTACGTTATCATTATCAACTGAGTAATGAATCTTCGAGAAATATTTATATAATGATTGAAAATCTATATTTATTTATTAAAAATTTACAGATTTATACTTAGTGTGATTTATGGTTTTCTATTTAACCCTTTAATTGTATAAGATATATGCTTTATAGATTGAATAAGTGTAGTAATTTGTATTATAATAAAATTATAATTTTATTATCGTGAAACATAGTTTGCAAGTTTATATTTCTAGTTCTAGATTATATAGAAGAATTTTAGCATAGATAAACTGTGTAGAAGCTATAATATATATAAATAGAATGAGCCATAAACATAAGAGTAAAATAACATCTTCTAATATAAAATGTACAATACATGTTTTTGTAAACTTTTAAAAATAAATAATTACAATATATATCTAGATATTACTATAAATACAGATTAAGTCTCATATTATTCAATATAATACTGCTTGTTCATAAATTGTTTATAAACTAAATATTTATTTTCATTTTTAAGAAATCAAAAAAAACTGAGTTATTCTATTGGTATATAACAGTAAATCAATGATTATGCACATGGTAAATATTAATATAATATATTGAGTTTATCTTATAATTAAAGATTTGAATTTATAAAAATATATACAATACAAAAAGTATAAACTGAAGTGAAGTACAGAATAAGCCATAACACTTGTGTTAGTACATCACTCTAAAAAATCATTCCTTTTTATTAATGAATGTCATAAATTTTCTTACATCCTTATTTTCTCTAATTGTTTTTATGTAAAGACAAATACTTTTAAAAATTTTTAAAATTGTAATTCTGTACATTTAATTATTGTGATGTTTATGGGCTATTAAATAAAATACGTAACATAATTTATCTTTAAAATAATAGTTGCTATCTTTTTCATAATTTATAAATCATGTTCTGTATAGAGTTCGTAAGTGACACATAGAAATATAAAATTTACATATAATGTAATTTGTTATTTCTAGCTATATAAAATGTAAATTTAATATATAGAATAGTATGAAAAGATTTATTAACTTATAAACAATCTATTTTATATATAATATTACTATTAAAAGAAGCTATTCATTGTCATGAAAAAATGGGATATATAACTAAGGATAGTTTTATATTTCAATATTGTAAAAAATTTGAATTTTATATTTATAAATATCTTGATCGTCATAAAATCAATGACATCAATTTTACACAAGTTTCTATACAAAAACTATCTATTTTTAATTTATATATAATATATCGAATAATGAAGCCTAAAGGATTTTATTATCTATGGTATTATATACATGAAATTGATTTTTTTGATTATTAAAGTAATATTTGTAAATCATGTATATTTTTTTTTATATTCTTTCCCAAGTTTCTCAACTTTTATAAAAGTGGCAATGTATAAACATATATTGAATTAGCTAATAACTTAAAGCTTGTGAAAATAGATTTGAGTAAGATTAATAATCATTTTAGTCAGATCTGTCTTCACAAGCTTTATTATATTTGTATATAAAATAATAATCAATCTAAAATAATCTATGCTTACCAAAGAATAGGATTCTTAGGCAATGATATCAATTGATATCAAATAAAAAAACTTAAAAAGTTGTTCTGATATCTCATCTATTTTTTAACTTTTTATAAATTGTAGAAAATTTTTAGTAGAATGTAGATATTCCTAATGTTAATGATCACATTCTGAACAAATACAAAGTGCTTTAAGGCCACTATTAAATGCTGATATAAAATAAGTTATCATAGAAGAATACTACATGCAATACGGTATTCATTAAAAGAGTTTTTCGATAGAGTACAGAATTTTATCAAACCATAAAACAATAGAGGTTATTTCGGTTGTTTAAATCTATATTTATCTAAAAGATCTATATAAATAGAAACTCATTCGCTCTATTATAATAGTCTAGGTTGGACTGTCTTAACCGTTCGCTCTAGATAACAAAATAATTTTAACTTTTTGATAAGAAGTATATCTTGCGATTTCTTTATCATAAAAGCGATTCTTGCTATTTATAGCAGCGTTTATATCTGCGTGCGTTACGTCCCCATTCGCATGGTAAAACTTATCTCCATCTCGCTTACCTTCCAGCTTACCAATTTTGAGTCTATTTGTGAGGTATATGAAGCATTGATAAATCGTAAATCAGAACCTCCTCTAATTTTTTAGATGTTCTTTAATCCTTCAAAGATGTAAGAACGAGCCCATGCACTTAAGTATCGATTGATATCTTTTAATATTTTTATTTTTTCATGTTTCCGGAAAATTAAGGTCTTCAGCTATAATAATAGATGCTTTATCGACTAATTGATGAATAGAAATAGAATTATAAACAATGTATTTAATCTGAGATTGATATTTATGTTTTTTCTTTTTATATTTCATTGTACCTAGATGATACTTTTTAATATTTTTAAGTTTTTTTGAAGATAAGTTATCATGTTCAGATAAAGCCAATAGTTTGTTTCGTTTTTGGTTTTTATCTTTTAGAATACGTTTTAATTGTACTTAACTCCTTTTAATGTGTCTATTAATTTTTTGGTTTTATGAGATCTTAAACCATAGAGAAGAGCTGAGAAAACAGTAATAATCTCTAAAACTTCTTTTGTTAGCTCTTCTTCAAATGAAATTGTATTACCTTGATTAATATCATGGTGACTTCAATCTTTCTCAATTCGCATATGCTAAAAATTAGCTAATAACCAAATCGTAACAAACAATCTTTATGTACAATAACAAGTCTTTCAACTTGATCCAGTACAAGTAATCCTAATAACTTATATAATCCTTTTTTATTATAATTTATTGCACTTCCCATATCTGAAAAAATCTCATAAATCCATCCGTATTTCACGCAAAAAATTCAAGAAGTTGTTTTTACCTTAGAAGATATTCTTTTTGTTTTCGAATACTCACTCTAGCATAACCAATTTTTTTTTTACAAACATATAAACTTGTATCTCTTTGTAAAAATTGATCTAAATCATAATAACGAGTTCCTTTTTTAGATTTGCTAAAGGTAACAGTTCACCGGTTTTTCCCCAAGCTTTTAACGTTGATATATTAGTACATAATATTTAGCAGCTTCGCCAATTAATTATAATTATTTTTACTATATAAATCACCTTTTTTTACATATAGATTAATATATATATATATTATAATATATTTTACTGTACAGTGTCAACTAGTTGTAATCCAAGATTTAAATTGCGAAATTTTTAATTTACCATTTACTATTTTGATCATACCTTTGGGATTATAAATTATGATTATGCTGAAAAAAAGATTTGTTTGTTACTGTTGAATTTGACAAATATTATTTCCGCTTGTTTGCAAAAACTTTTGAAAGAATTCTTACGATTAATATATTTAATTGTTCATGCTAAACTATCAACTTTTTTTAGGAATTTAAATCTTTCAAAACATTTATGCAAACAAATTGGCTGTTCTATATTTTGATACGTACTATATTTGCAAGTTGCTAAGATTTACTTTATAAAAACACTTGAATCTAGAATTAAAATTTTATTAAGAATTTTTTGACACAAGATGAAAACATGTTTTTTTCTTTAAAAATAATTTACTGCTAGTATTTGTAAATCTATAAAATAATATCGAACTTTTTGGGCTATTTAGTAACAATGTAAACTGTACTACTTTTAAAACTTTTCTTATATTTCGATTCTATTAATATGGACCAATGTGTAAACATCCATCTATACCATGAAGGTATTTTTTTTACTAATTTAGTAACCCTATGAGTTTTTATTAATTATAAAAATTTCACTTATACAGAATTAGAGATAGAATAAATATATATATTTATTTATAATATGATATATAGATTTGTTTGCTCAAAAAATATTATTCATGATAGCTATGATAAAAAAATAGCTATCATGAATGTATAATATAATTTTAAATAACATTATATTACAGAGTTGTATCAGTATATGAAAATATATATAAAGAAAAAACATATCTAATTACAAACTACATGTTATATTATTATATATTGTAGTTTTTGCTTATATAATTATTTTATTAACTTTAAGATTTTTTGAATTGATAAAAAACTTTTTACAGGATTGAGTCAATAAATTTATGACTATCAGAATGCATTGCAATTCAAATATACTATTTATAATTATTTATTTGAGGCACTTTATCTTATAAAGTTAAAATGTATATTAAAAGTTAATATACCACCATATTATATATAACACTTGACTACAAATCTTACAATTTCTAAAGCTTGTACTTTTTCAAATTGTTTTTTCTTTAAAACAAGAAATGTTTGAGCAATCATAGTTGCACCAAAGAATACTATCATACCTTGTATTCTAGCAGGACTTTGTAAAACGATTTCTGTTTCAGTTTGACCAAAACCTCCTACATTTGGATCTTTATTTAATACTTGATCTGCTTGTACAGTATCTCCTTCTGATACAACTAAATTTAATCCATAAGGAACAGATTCAATAATTTCATCTCCTTTTACATTTTGAATATAAATTTTTGTAGCATTTTTTTCAGATTCAATAATTTTTGTAATTTGACCCGATGTAGATGCAGTATAGATATTATTATTGCTTTTTTCTCCACTTGGATAAACTTATAAAAATAGTAATTTATTTATTACTTTTGTTGAAAACCGTATAAAATATGTAAAATATACTGTTTTTAACTTAAAATCATAACATCAGTAAATTGTTATAATAATTCATTATTTAATTAGATTTTATATTGTTAGTATAATGTATTATATATCTATTATTTATAAAATAGAGTTACATTGATTACAAGGTATATTTAACTCCATAAATTTTGATATATGGCTTGCGATTTACAATATCATTACAATAAAATCAATACATTAGTTAGGTATATAAAATTAAATAGAAGTGAAAAAAATATATTATATATGAAGGAGTACTTATTAGTATAATATCAAAATTTGACTTATTAATATAAACTATATATATTAAGTGAATCGTATACAGTTATCATTAATAACAACAGTCGAATTTATTATTTTGCATTTTCGCTCTTTATTTAAATTCCTTACTATGAACTAGATAAATGAATTCAATATATCATTCAAACACTATTAAGAAGATAAGATTAAAATATATAATAATCAATTTGTAATAAATATAAATTTTAATAAAATAATTGAGTAAAGAAAATATTAGAAGAGAAAAATTATAAATTATGGACTAGCTATAGTGTTGCAAAATCATACGTCCTCTATTTTGTATAGTCATCAAATAATCTTAAGACGACTTCAAGACTAAACAAAATATATCATATTTTTGATATAAAGTTTATAAATTCTATTTATTACAATTTGTAAATTGTAGTAATAAATCATTAATGAATGGATGGATTATTTACATTTGAACAATTTCATTTGACATGAAACATTATTGTATATTGTTATAGATAACTTGAGTAGATGTATTTTGTCTAGTTTTAGCTTAATGTGATTGATATTATTACCATGAAAAAAATTAAGATTCAACTCTTATTGCACTTTTTAGTTTTTTGAATATATATCATTGTATAATAATTCTTCTTATTCAACTATCCAAAAGAACGTTGTTGACTTATAAAAAAAGATAGATATATAATAATAATTTTATAAAATCACTATTAAAACAATATATTACAGTTTCATTAGTTAAACATTAATGTATTATTATGATTCAATCTGAATAAGCGCATCTTACTCCTCTATTACCACCTACATAAATTGGATACTTTAAGAAATGAATATTTTTATTTGTACTAGGATCTGGCGATAAGATAGGGAAAATAATTTCTTGATGTTCATTCCCAGAAATTGGTCCAACCACTAAAATATTATCTTGCTTAGCACTATATGGTTGAATATAAACACCTTTTGTTTTTTCTTTAATACTTTCAGGTATTAAATCATTAGGAGCTAATTTGTTGAAAAATGGATGTGTTTGTCATAGATAAAGAAATAGTTTTATCTAATGTTTAGTTATAATTTTTTTTTATAAAAATGTCAATATTATTTTTTTAATTGAAATAAAAATAAATAACAACTTTTAAACTTATAACTTAATTTATTATCTTTATACTATCAAGCTACAAAGATAAGTAATAGAGAAGTATTTTAATGAAAATTTTTATGTACATGCAAAAAACTCTAATATATTTAAGATATGTATTTGATTACACATTATTTTAGCTAATTGTACCTATATAAATAGATACAAAATTCAATTTCCCAAAAATCTATCTTATTCTATTGTGTCTGTTATCACAAATATTATAAAACACTAGATTAATTTTTAAAAATTTATTAATAAGTTTCTAAGTCTTGTAATAAAAAATTCAAAAACAAGAAATTTAAATTTATTTTGAGGACAAATTTGGGGTACCATAAGATAGCATGAATCTTTTCTTTAAATAAATTAATAACGTATTTGTGTTATAAATATTTAATGAATATAAGTATTTATCAAGTTAAGCTGTGCAGAAATAACAAATTGGTGCTTGGGGATGTATGTTGAAAAATTGTTTATTTCTACTTGAAACTTATAAATGCTTCAAAAAAAGAATTAGGATTTTCATTTTACAATATATCTATTGTATGCATGAATTATGCATAAACAATACAGTTTATTTATTAGTTATTAATTTATAACAAAACAAATCACACTACATCTTTTCAAAAAATCTATATATTGAAATATAATTGAATGTAGAAAATGGATGCTGCAGTTGATATGTACAAAGCATCTATCATAAAAATTTTTGTATAAGATATTTATCTTACAATGCTTTTGTCATTTAATTAAGTAAAAAAACTATAATTTTAAAAATTTTTATTATGTTTAGTGTGTCGTTTAATAATATTTTCTATTACGAATTGTAAATTATCAGATATTTGTTTATAACGTTATAGGAGATAATACCTATTCATTACTTAATTGATCTTATGATAACTCATGTATTGTTATTGTATCGAAATAACGTAAAATTTTCTTCATTTTAGCTGTATACATTATATGTACAGAATCACTATTGAGTTAAAATCACCAAATATATATAAGGTTCAGATATTTGTTTATAAAAGAATCTATAAAATCGTGACACTATTATTTATCTAGCTATATGTATTTTAATATATATAATATAAGAATATATGATGTATAAAGATTTTATAATAAAAACATAACTCTAAAAACTTTAGTTATCAATAAAATGAAGCATACTATAGATTTAAATTTAATTCTGTAACCAATAGACATCACTATTGTTTTATTATTAAAGAATTTTGTTAATTTAGATAATATAAAAATAATTTAAGAAAAATATTTATCTATTTATTTATATTAAGAAAATTGATACCACCAATAAATTAGTATATTGTATCTTTCGATAAAATCTGTATATCAATAATAGTTTAATACAGCTTTTAAGTTTTGAAAATTTGATTTATTTTTTGTATAGCTTTAAGAAGCATCTGTTTTATATGTTAATTAGTACATCAGTATATAAATAAGTCTCAATTTTATCTTTCAAGACTTTATGATACACACGGACACTTATGTAATAAAATCTAAATAATATACTTATAACGCATAAAAACTAAGTTTTTTATACTCGTTTTTTTTATTATTATACTAACATTATGATTTAATGTATTGTATCAATACAATAAGTTAAAGTAGCATGAAATTATAATTATAATATTTCTACACTTATGAAAAAAATTAAATATTATTATTTTTTATCAAGCCATAAATATAAGCTGTGTTTTAGAAATGTAATTGTAAAAGAGATATATCATATATAATATAGTCATAAAAACTTATTTAAATTTTAATTTAGAACACTACTAATAAAAAAACTTCCCTAGAATAATACCTTTTATATGGATTAATTATCATACAATTTATGCAATGATAATTAATTAAAATATATAATTAAATTTTATATCTATACATAAGCGTTGACGATATTATCTCAAAAAATTAAACACGATGGATATAATAAATTTATTTAACACATAGTGTATGTTGTAATATTTTTAATAAAAATAGTATTACTATTGAGCACACGAAAACTTATTTAGAAAATATAATATTTTGAGACTATAATCAATTTTTTATATTTTGAATCATATCATCTAATTATCTTTTTTAAACTAGCTATTTGAACAAGAAAGAATTGTATTATAATACTTACTTTTATTAATAATATATCTACTAGTTACTTTATTTCAAAATTATATGTAAAGAGAATTACTTAATCATAATAAATTTTGTAAACATATAAAAATGCAAAGATGAGTCACACAAATCCCTCTGGTAAAATTACAACAGCTCCAACGTTTAAAGAACCTTTTGTTCCAGCCGCAGTAATTTGTTGTGCACTACTTGGATATGGAATTTTTACAGTCGCTTCAAACACCGTATTCGGAAGAACTGCTTGAGGAGCTTCTATTTCTACAGGTTTTTGAGCTAAATGACAGTTAGCACATACTATTCTTCCAGTAGCTTCTCTAGGATTTTCATACGATTGTTGTGCAAAAATTGGATATGATTGTGCAGGTAAAATTAAAAAATTAAAAAAAGTAAATAGTACTAATAGATTATAAATAAAAAATTTTTATCATTATAAATTGATAATTTATATTGTTATTATGATATCTTGAGCATAATAAATTTTTTATATCAATTCTGATTGAAAAAACATCAAAAGTTCAAATTAAAACTAAATGGCTTTTACATAAAAATTTGATCTTATAATTGTTATTAACATTTATTAATTCTAATACACAAGTATTATATCGATATTTATGATATTTATAAGTCTTAATAAATTATGCGCATAAATTTAAAATTTCAATTTTTTAATTGTGTATATAGGACCTATTTAAGCTATATAAATTATATCTATATCATTAATGCAAACATAAAGTCTTTTTTTCTTTAGTGAACAACAAAAATATTATTCTTAATACAATATAAAATACCTAAGATTAAATTTTTTTAATTATAATCATATAAATCACACTTCTCATGTGATTTGGAAATTATTAAAATTTGGTTACAAAATGATAAAAAATAGGAAAGATGTATAAACAATCTATTTAAAAAATATAAAAGATTGTAGTATTATTATAACATTTAGTTAATATTTTATTCCAAAATATTAATTTACCTCAAACCCGTGCTAATTTTTATAACACTATTCTTGAAGATATGTCTAATGGTTATTTCGATGTAGATAAATTTATAAAATCTAACATCATCTAAACTAATTCGTTCTACTATAAAATTTATAATATATGACTTTAAGTTACATTTTTATTCAACAATATTAAAAAAATATATAAATTTGTTATTTTTTAATGAACTGAACAAAAGATTTATAATTTGTATCTAACTTTTTAAACATTACTACGCAAACTCAGATTTATCAATAAGTTTATAATGAACTTATTTTTCCAAATTCATTATATTTTTAATCAATTTATCCATTTCGTAATACGATAAATGTCTTTGCTGTTATTTTTAATTCTTATTAATTATATCTAAAACTTAATTATAAAGATTTTCCTATTATATAAAAACTGTTGCAAATGCTCAAAATCATGCTTCAATAAATTACGAACTTCAGCTTTCATGGTTTTAAGCATTTGGGATGAATAATGTATAGAATGATTTAGATATAGATTATAACATATTTTTCAAGATATTTCAACTTTTCGAATCGTAAACTACTAGTTTAACTTTTCTTCGTTTGCTATCCTATTTCATCAAAAAACAATGAATAAATTAACTATTTCCTTAATAGTTTTTTTTCCTCTTCAGCAAAATCATTAATAACAATAATTTTAACTTCAAATTGATGAAATACATGTTGGAATAAACCAAATCTTACATAACTTAAACTATCTTTTGGGTCAATATAAATATTTTTGATGGAATCATTTAACGTTTTTTGTAACAAAATACAAATTTTTTTTCAAACGAAACACCACTTACAATATCTATAAATATATAATCTAAAGAAAAACCATTAACATCATTTTTCTTTTTAGTAGATTGATTAAAGTAACTTATTTAATTCTTATTAATTATCATAAGTCTTGAGCTTTCATAATACTAAAATCTTGTATAAAAATATATAATTATTTATACAACCTTTAATATTTTTTAGTAAAAATTTGTGATATATATTTAAGTATTTTTGTCGGTTACCAGAAAAGCTCCGATCTTCAGCGATGATAATAGATACCCTATAGAACAATGGATGAACATAATTAAAAAGCATATGTTTAATATGACATTGATACTTTTTTTTATTTTTTATTGTACATCAATTATACTTTTAAATCTTTTTATATTTTTTAGAAGATAAATTTTCATTTTCAGATAGAGCAAATAATTTTTTTTCTGATTTTTCATATTTAACATGATTTAAATATTTAATATATACAATTCTTATCACTTTAGTTGTTTTCTTCATATTTATCACCTCCTTATTGATTAAAAAAAGAGTAGTTTCTTTTATATTATAACATATTTAATTACACTGTGTCAACCCCTCCCCACTGATAAAAGTGGGAGACTTTTTAAAAAATTGTTTAGTTTTGTTTTCTAATCTCAGAACTAAAAGAAATTAATATTGTATGACCAAACTCTTTCACTACTTGTATTTTAAGTCTTAAATTAATATGTTCAAACCATATTTTTTCATATATTTGAAAATGATCATTATTAAAATAAGACATTAAACTAAAGTTATTATTTAAAAGAAATTTTCCATAAAGTCTAGAAATTTTAAAATTTCTATTATCACGTACAATAATTCCTGTGTCATAATCAGTATTTTGACTATTAGGGATAATTAAATAATCTGTGATATAATTATCTGATATTGAAAATATACAATCATCATTTTTTAAACCAGACTGTAATAAAATATGATGTAGTGTATTTTGTACAGTATAATTTGCCTGTAAAGCATCATTAATAGATAAATTATAAAAGTTATTTTGCACAACCCAATTTCCTCTATTCATTTGTAAAAATTTAATAATATTATGGTTCATAGCTATAGATAATAAAGTTATAAAGTTACTCAATAATAAAACCTAAATATATAAATTTTATATATTTGTTATAAATAGTATTGAATATGGATATAAGAATTCTATTTGTATCATAAATATATAAGAATTTTTATCCAAGAATGATTTATTTTTTAAAAATATTATACTTTTAAAAGACATATGTCTTCATAAAATATTGTTTTTTTGATCAATATACTTTTTGATGTATTTTTGTAATTTAAACATACTATGATCTAAATTAATTTGATCCGGTTGTTTCAATTTATATTTATCTAGAATATCTATATAAGTATAAACTCATTCGCTCTATTATAATGTTATAATAGTCTAGTTTGAACCGTCTCAACCGTTCGCTCTAGATAACAAAATACTCTTAACTTTTTGATAAGAGGTATCTCTTGCGATTTCTTTATCATAAAAGCAATTCTTCATATTTATAGCAGCGTTTATATCTGCGTGCGTTAACGTCTTGCATGGTAAGACTTATATCCATCTAGCTTACTTTACAACTTACCTGATTTTGAGTCCATTTATGAGGCATACGCAGCATTGACAAATCGCAGGGAACAAGCTATAATCTTTGAGATCTTCTTTAATCCTTTAAAGATGTAAGAACGAGTCCATGCACTTCAGTACCGATTGATATCTTTTGAGTATTTTTTCCTGTTTTCAGAAAAATTGAGGTCTTCAGCTATAATAATAGATGCTTTATCGACCAATTGATGAATGGAATTATAGATAATGTATTTTAGCTTAGATTGATATTTATATTTTTTCTTTTCATATTTCACTGTATCCAGGTTATACTTTTTCATATTTTTAAGTTTTTTGAAGATAAGTTGTCATTGTCAGATAAAGCCAATAGTTTGTTTCGTTTTTGATTTTCATCTTTTGCATAATCTTCTCAATAGAAAAAACCATCAGAATCAGCAAAAACTTCTGTATGCTCAACGTCAACATCTACTTCGTTATGTTTACCACCAGATTTTTTTGATTCTTTATCGATACAATAAGAATTTTCTACTTTATTATCTTTTAGAATAAGTTTTAATTGCCCTTTATGTTCTATAGCTTTATTAACAGGTATAGATATTTTCTTTTAGTAAAAGATGATATTTTTAACCATGTATTACCTGTTTTATTTAATTTGAAACATGTATAACTACACGAATCGATTACAATTTGGTTATAAATAAACTCATGGTTTTTATTTTACACTTTCTCATTTTACGTCAAAGATATGAATCGATAGTCCATTGCAAATATTTTAAACTTGTATACAAGTTTTTTTTTGTTTTCTTATTGGGATCTGGATATTGTTTTTTTTATTTTATCTTTTATGGCTTATCTATAAAGATTAATATCATCTAAAACATCTCGTAAATTTTTTCTCCAATAACAACTAGCTAAAAGGTTCTATTTTTTATTTGGTGCAGCCTACTGATTATGAATACTTCTAAAATGTAATTTTTCTTTAGCACCTTGAATCGATCCATACTGTCACCACCCTTTTTTAATGTGTCTATTAATTTTTTAGTTTTATGAGATCTTAAACCATAGAGAGGAGCTGAGAAAACAGTGATAATCTCTAAAACGTCTTTTATTAATTCTTCTTCAAATGAAATTGAATTATCTTGATTAATCAATGACCTCAATCTTTTTCAATTTGCATATGGTAAAAATTAGCTCAGAACCAAATCGTAACAAAGGATCTTTATGTACAATAACAAGTTTTTCAACTTCATCCGCAGAAGTAAGTCTAATAAGTTATATGATCCTTTTTTTATTATAATTGATTCTGCTTCTAATATTTGAAAGAATCTTATTAGTACATCTATGTTTCACACAAAAAAGTTCAAGATGTTGTTTTTATCTTAGAAGGGCCTCTTTTTGTTCTCGAGTACTCACTCTAGCAGAACCAATTGTTTTTTTAGAAACATGTAAGATTCTATCTCTTTATAAAAGTTGATTTAAATCATAATAACGAGTTCCTCTTGTAGCTTTGCGAAAAGGTAATAGTTCACCGGTTTTTTCCCAAGCTATTAAGGTTTATATATTTGTACCTAATATTTTAGCAGTTTCTCCAATGTTAATTATTTTTACTACATAAATCACATTTTTTACATACAGATTAATATATTATATAACATCTTTTGATCTACAGTGTCAACTCCCTTCATGCACTAAATTATTTTTTTTCTATTCGATTGGTTCAAGTGCCTTATATACTTCTTTAGCTTTAATAATATTAAATATTGTATAAAAATATATAATTATTTATACAATATTTAATATTTTTTCATAAAAGTTTACGTGATAAAAAATGTAAGGGACTAATTCAACAATAAGATAAATATACAATAAGTTGCGAAAGTTTTAATACTATTAATTTAGCAGCTATATTGATATAGGATCACTTCCTAATCTAAAGCTTGTGATATTTCTAAGATTTAAGAAATAGCTTCTTGATTTACAAAAGGTAATAAAGACAATACTCGTGCTTGCTTAATAGCTTTCGTAATTTTTTTTATAGAGTAATAATTTAGCATTACAAGTCTGACTGACTCTCGTTATTTAATTGTTAATGCTAATATTGATAAAACTATACTAAATATATTAATTATATAGCTTAATATATCTACTACTATTCATTTTTTAATGAATGAATTTTTTTTCTTATCTTATTTGCTCTGTTTTATATGTTTCCTCGCAGTACATTAAATAGTATCCTAATAATTAATACTAATTTATGTATTGTAAATTGATAGTAAGACATAAATAATTGATTCTATATCATATATAGATTGGATATAGACTATAAACTGTAGTTTATGTTATTACAGTTATCATATAATAGTTTTATCAAGTTTGTAAATAAGTTGTATATTTATACTATATTACATTCAAAAAATTAAAAATCTTTGAATGATCAATTTTAATAAAATTTTAAACACTTATCACATTACTGATTCAACTTTGAGTGTTTATAGTATAGAGACAAAAAGTAAATCTTATTCAATCACACATCGGATGTATTAAAAAAACAATACAAAAACATTCAATCAAAAATGTATCCTAAATAATATATTAGAGTAACTTTAGTTTAATAATCTGTTATCTATAAATATAATAAAAAATTAAATATTGTTAAATAAAAACAAAGCATTTTGATAACTATGAATCATATCTAAATTCCTTTCTTAAAATACAATTTTTTTGATTTAATTTTTTTCCTATTTTTTATTGAAATATTTAAACCCAACTATTATTAATTATTATAATTTAATTCATTGTTATAAATATTATAGTATATAAATTACAGAACAAATTTTTTTCATTATACATGTAAACAATGTACATTTGAAACAAATATTATAAGATTATTTATAAAACAATCAAAAAACAAATTTGAAATTTTACAATTCATCACAGTGACTTTTAGTTATAGGAATCTCTCTTGTTGTTTGCAGGATAATCCCGTCATTCTACGAGGAAAAATTTTTCCTTGATCAGAAATAAATTTACGTAGTAAATCAATATCTTTGATATGGATCAACTTCATTATAAATATGTTATAATGTACAAATAAATAGAAGATAAGATTCTATTTTTTAAAAAAATCATAATTAAATCATTTAAATAATTTATATGATTCTTGCATTCCAATAAGATTTTGTAAGAAAATATTAAATCAATAATACATTTGATTAATATAATACTTACAATTTACTAAATAGTTTTAAACTTTAAAAGTATAATTTTAATTAAATAATATAAAAAAATAATAAAATTTATACTTAATACTGTATAACATAATCCTTTTAGATATAAATAAATTTTCTTATATGTGTATTATAAATCTTATTAAATTATCCACATAGGAAACGTCTATATAACTAAATATATAAATTGTGGCTTCACTATTTTTTTATTGAAATATAGTATTTTTTTGTATAAAATATGAATATTACGCTTATATATAATAACACATCAAACTAAAAATTCTCAGAAAATAGAGACTTTTAAAAAAGCTGCTTCAATCATAACCTATAAGTGCAACTTAAACTATTTATGGCTACTGGGTTTTTATAGCATCTATGCATTGACATCAAATGTAATAGAATATATAGAGAAAAGACAGGTAATTAATTTTTACTTATATAATAAATAAATTTTTTGTCTCATCATCAATATTCTCTTTAAATTACTTTGAATATGAAGCTTAGGTAAATTAAATCCGTATAATGCTATATTGTTATATGGTTTACTATCATATACATATGACTATTTTATGATTTATTAATTGATTTTTTGATTCAAAGTATTCGAAATCAATTTATTTCATGATGTTTACCGTTTTTTATTTGATAAATTTATTAAACCTAAGAAATAAAATAATCTATTGTTTATCTATTTGTATAGTTATATTAATATATTATACTTTATACATTCTTGTATGAATATATAATTGTAATAATTTTTATTTAGTATCGTAATTTTTTCATTGCAATGATATATCAGATAATCAGAAATCTATTATGATTAATACTTAAGATGTTTATTTATAACTCATAATCACTCAAAATGAATATATAATATGAATTTATAAAATTAATTCTTATAATGTTATAATTTTACTATCAGTTAGCTTAATACTCAAAGATTGTACTGATAAAATCATATTTTTAAGGTTTTGGAAAGAGTTATTTCTTTAAACATTCAATTATTTTTATACTCAAATTCTTTTCATAAGTCTCCTCTAAAAATTTTTTTCTATATTACAATATGACTAAATCTCACTTCATATAAAACTATGATTAAACAACTACTTTCATATAGCTTTTTTTATTTATATAAGACTAATTTAGATAATAAATATAAAAAAACTTTTGTTTATAAATGCATGATATTATCATATTCCCTTTTTTAAATTTTTTATACTTAATCTCAATTAAAATATATACTAATATAGTTCTAATAGTTTAAAAATAATTAAATATATTTGGATCAATAATGCTGAAAAAATATAAAATAAAAATAAATTCATATAATACATAAAATTTATTATTTCTTTTTAAAAATCCTAATTTGAAATCTTTTTTATTGAATCGAAGTTAGCAAGTGCACCTATATAGGCATATACTAAAACTTTCATCTGAAACTGTAGATATAATTAATCTTATACACTGTTTTTGATATTATTGACACAAATTATTATTTCTTTACAGTACAAAAAACAAAAGCTTTATTTATAAAAATCCGTAAAAAAACAGACTATCTTCAATATTTCTCATATTTTTATTGAAATTACAATAATATGATACGATCAATTTGTTTACAGTACAATAAGCATACACATTATTGGATAACTATGCTATAAATTTATTGAAAATATTATTAAAATAAATATAACTTGTCTGCTTTTAGAATTCATTCTATATAAAGCAATGATTTGATTATGTAGTACTTTGTTAGAAACAATTATTATAAATAATCATTGAACATTTATATTTAAATCATAGTCATTTATATGCAACGTTACCTTATTACTTGTAAAAAACCACACCCAAATAATAAAAATTTTATGAATATTTAAATGGTTAATAAAGTTTATATACTTCTTAACATTTACAAGCTGATGTATAAGGGAAACAAAACTGTTTTTCAATGAATATTTTTTATGACGAAAAAAAATGATGGTTTTATCGTCTATTTTGATTAATATCTAAACTATATATTTCTGTTTATAATTTAACACTTTTTTGAACATTTTTGTAATAACATAAATAAGCATTATAGATATACTCATAATTTTTGCATATAAGAGTATGAGTATTAAATTAATTTCATGCTCATGTTTTTTTTTCCAGAAATTATAAATTGAATCTATTATGAGATGAATAAAAATTTCAGCTTTAGTATATCAGACTGATTTTTATAAAATAGATAGATATGTTTAACTATCATCAATGTAGTTTAATGTAGTTTCAATTAATAACTCTATATAATAATATAATAATTTGTAGTGTGCTGTTAATTATGAAATTCTTATTAAATAGAAATATTTACATATTTCCTTAAAAATATCACACTTTTCATAAGGTTCTGAATTTTATTAATGCTTGTAATTTAATGATTAAAAAATATCATAAAACTATTCTATATTATTCAAATTTATATAGAAATAAATTTTTACCCTCAATTTTTGTCATTAATTTTGTTGTCCAGAAAATATTTAGTGGTCATCGAAACTTTACTGTATAAACTCTTTTTTAGAACTTATAATAATAAAATTGACGAATACAATAAATTTTTTCATTACTTATATCTGTACTTTATCGAAAGCCGTATATGAAATATGACTTTAATACGGTTTATTATTATAATGATTTTTAGTGTTAATTGATAATAATCATTATAATATATGTTTTAAAAAATAATTTTATATATTAAAAGTAAAATTTTCCATGTGTATTATTTTATTATATATATTTGTTATAAATAAGTTAAGATATAAAATTTATATTATTTAATATTACTATATTGTATAGAAAATCATAAGATATTTTATGACTAATAGTCTTTTATACTTAAATTGTATCTATTTGCAAGGCATCTTTTTACTATTTAGGCTTTGAAACAACAAACTATACAGTGCATGTGCATATCAATGATCTATAATTTTAATCTATATGAACACTTATTTTATATTACAAAATTTTAATACATTTTACAAGAATTCCAACAATAATTATTGGATAAATGCACATTCTAATCAATAATATACGATTAATGGTAAATATGTATATAGACTAATATTTTACCTATGTATTGATAACAAATTTTTTTTTGGATAAAATAACACGTAATATACAATATACAATACAATATTATGTATGTTGAATCGTTACCATTAATAAATATTAATTTAGTAATATTTAAAATATATTTGATCTACTTAAAGTTTTGGCTTATTGTATTTATTGAACTATAATTATAGTAATAAATATTTATGATCATAGAAGTAATATAAATTTCCAATTACACATAGTCAATTGTTTCATAATTTTTTAACTGATTGTTACGGCGGTTATTAATCATAAGTTTTATTTAATTTCTTTAAAATCTGTATGTGTATCACAATATGGACAGTATTTTTTTATTTCTAATCGATTAGTTGTATTAATTAGATCAATTTACAGATATTGATAAATTCTCTGAATAATTTTAACTGAAAAGTAATATCTTTAAAACTATTCTTTTTAACATATCTTTTAGCTCAATACATAAGATAGAAAAATGTTGCTCTATTCAGATAATAAAATAATTTAATCCTATTATATTTTTATACACTATAAATTACATTTTAAATTATTTTACTTTCATTGAGATCTGTACATGATTTTTTTTTCAGACAGATCTTACATGGACCGTAATTAAGATTCTATTTTTATTAATCGCATAGAAAAGTATATTCATACCATATAATGATAACTGTTTATAAAATTTTTTGAGCTATAAATTGTTTATTCTAATGTTAAGAATTTCTCTTATTGAATTTTATCGAAAAATGTTTTATATTGATTAAAAATCTATTATATAGCTTATCTTATTCACTTATTATATTGATTTGTTTATTAAATAATTGTTACTTGCCATGATGAATTAATCTGTATATATATTAGCGATTAATAAAAACTTCAATTGCAAATAGAAATTATAAAAAATATTAAATCATTTTTCGCTTGTCTTTTTAAATTTTTTTATATTAGATTTTAATGAATATATTTGTTCATTTATATGTTTCTTAATGTTTTATACTAATATCATAAATATAATAAATATGGAATAAAAAAATTTACTAAATATATAAATATAATGTATTCTGATTATATATACAGAATCTAGCTAAATGTCTTATACTGTAAAATCTCAAGTATAAAATACATTATTCTGTTATTTTATTGATAAAGTTCAATCTAAATTATAATGTGAGGTATTAGTTATAAAACACATTTTATTAATCAATTTTTATGTCTTTTCAATTCTAAAAACAAGTCAATCTTACATAAATATGGATAATTTTTGATATTCAATAATAAAAGTATATATTTTTGATATTTTTCTATTTCAATTCTAATAGATGAATACTCTTTAATCTATAAGGAACAGCTTATCTTATCGTTTAAATAAAGTATTTGTACAGCTAGCTTAGTAAGTACAAAAATGCATCTTACACAAAAATAAGATCATATTAATTCAACTTTATAATTATTAATATCAATTTATAAACAATGGTAAAAAAACGCTTCTCTTATTTTTATTCATCAAGATAGTATTAGAGTATTAGTAAACAATATGTGAGATATTGATAGATGTTTCATCTGACTAGACTCTCCGTCGATTTTTTTCTGTAACATAACGAAAAATTCCAGCTGTTCTTCTTTTTTGATTATTATTTGTTTAATGGATATAGATTAAGAATCTACAAACTTTAATGTAAAAATTAATATAAAAACCGTTTATTTATCTTATAATAGTATAACGTATTATATTATCTAGATTAGATAATTCTATAAATATATAATATTGAACTTAAATATAAATGTGGCTATTAATAGTATATTATTTAATTTCACCTGGGGAAAACGTTATAATTTGAATTATGATAACTCAAAATTTTTTTATAAAAATCTATAAAGAAATAATATATTTATATAGATTTACATTTTTGTTTTTTATATGATTAATTATTTTTAGAAAACAATCATAGCATTTTTCTATACATTTGATATACGGATAATATAAAATGATTATTTAATTGCTTTAATAATGATACTATTCAAAATATCAAATATATTATTCAAACTTTATCATAGTTATTTATATATAAATGTTGATTGACATACAATTTATTATTTATTTATATTAAAATGACTGTTAATTTTATCAATAAGACATGAGCCTTATCTCCATCTTTTTTCATATGTATTAACTAAATATATCAACCAAATTAAAAAATTTAATAGTATCTAAAAAATTTTTTAGATATACATTGCTCTTAGTACATTTAATCACGTATTATATTTTTGTTGATATTAAATTCACTAAAAAATAATTTATATAAATCACACACTTACTTTTTTTGATACATTTAACATTAAATTTTATGTAAATTTATACTGCTATTCAGTCCAAATTGATGATTTCATAATAGAATCATTAGGTTAATATATAATTGATTTCATATAATATAATAGGAGTGTAAAAATAAATATTAACTATTAATGCAAAATCAGACACTTCTGTATGGGATTAAATTAGATTAAGTTGAGCAACAAACTTTTTTATATATTTAAAATATTTTCACCAACCAATACAAGCTATATATTTTTTAAAAATATTTGATTTTTACGCTCTTAGTTAGATCTATAAAAAAAATACTAGTTTTATGTAGATCCAAGGTTTAATGTGCATTACTATGAATTAAGATGTTTATCATACTTCAATCATATATATATTATATATTTTATGGCATCAAGTTTTCTAATGAATTTATATATTTTAAAAATAGGGACAAGTAATTTATTTTTTAAAAGATTTTTATTTTACACTACATGCAATTTTTGTTTATTTTTATAATAGTTTGATATGGGAACCATAATTTAAGTTTATAAATTTAACTATCTATTGAATGAATATTAAGACTAATTTTTGCGACATATTAATTAACGCAATAAATTTAATTTATTAAAAACAAAAAATTAATTTTTTTGTTATGAAAATTACTTCGTATGTTATATTAACTTTTGATCTTGATTTTCTTTATGAGACCATGATTTTTGAATAAAAATCATAGATAATCGTATATTTTTTTCGTTATTTTTTAAATATATCATAATGATATATTTTGTATAGAAAGCTTATAACATTATAACCTATAAAATAGGTTAGATCATAACACAACAATTCGTAATATGCATTGTTGAAATTATTACTATGACTTCTGACTTCAATCATTATAATTCAATTTAAAATATTATTCATAATGATGTAATATCTTTTTTAAAATTTATGTTATATGTTTCTACTTAGTTATGCAATAATAACGTTTAATGCATTATATAGTGATATTGCTGTTGAAGAAGAAGTTTTTTTCAAAACAAATCTCTCTACTCATTAAACTTTAAGAATTGATAGTCTATATTTGTGTATAAATATGAATACCTTTCTTTTTAATTCATATATGAAAGTCTATTTCATATGGCTTATCATTTTATTGATAATAGATTGTTATATATATTATATATTATTATATATTTAGGTGTAAAGTGTAATGTATTAATTAATCATAACAGTTTCACAATATTGACAAAATCGTTTTACTTCATTTACATAAAGTTAATTGTAGAGATTGTCTCAGAAAATATTATTATAATATTATATTTTATATTATAAAGTATTTAGAATATTTATAAAAATAATAAATATATCATGTAAAGTATTTCAACATAAACAATTTATTCTTTAAAAAACATTCGAACATTAAGATACAAAAATCTACTTATGATATTGTAAATTCGCTTCAATTAATATTATTTTAACAAATTTTATCAATACGTTAAAATAAAGATTCTATCAGGAGTTTTATAAAACTTTATATATCTCTTATAGTCAAAATAATTGTAGATTTATTTATAGGTGTTCTTCCATAACATTACAATATATGAGCATAATGAATCACACATTAAAATAGTTGTATATATATCATTTATCTAAAGTAAAATGATATTAATCATAAAATTTCTTTATTTTCAAAAATAGATTTTTTTTTCTTTTATAACAATCTTTTTATCAATCCTGATATAAAATTTAAATTTTATTAGGCTTTGAGTTGTTATTCAATGCTTAAATTATTAATTCCTAAATATTTAGTAGTTATAGTACAAATAAAGTATATATATTATTTGTTGCTACTTAATAAGCATAATTATTTAAAAACAAATTCTAAAAAAAAATAAAGTTTATCAATACTAATTTGTGTTATTAAAATCTATCTATATAAATACAAAATATATTTGCTAAAATTATATATTTTTGCAATATATACTTAACATAATCATATTTAACAATGCCTCTAAATGAAAAGTTTTCACTATTCATTATTATTGTTTATATATTATAAGAATACATTCGTTTAATGTTGATTTTTAATTAAAATATATATATTTTGAATTTATACAATCATATGAGCAATATATTTGAAATTATTATTTTGTATAAATTTATACATTAAATAGTACATATAATTAAGACATCTACTTTTTATTTAGATATAATTGAATAAACAAACTGTTAACAACAAAATATTTCTTTCCTTTAGATAATGAATGATAATTTTCTGTCATATATTTTAAACTAATAATTGTTTAATTTATAAAATATTATTCGCTTAATTAATATGGAAATAAAATATATAAATCCTGATCTTTTTTACTAACACGATAGTATAAAATATATTCTCCTCTGATCTGATAATTTTTAAGACTTCTAAATAAAAGATTATATATTGTACATTATAACAATTTTTAAAATTATCAAATCTCAAAAGTGATTTTAACAAAATTAGATTTAATAAAAGTTTAACTATCTCGTCGTCATTTTCCTTATTAAATTGTAGAAGATAAGTACATATTAATGATTTTTGTCTTATTCAAGACTGTGTATGAATCTCACAATACTACACATAAATTATTTATTTATACAGCTATTAATGTAATTAATTAATTTATCAAAATAATATTATGCTTTTTATGAATTATTGATCAATAGGTTATAATCATATATATATATACATATTCTTAATATACGATCAAAGAACATCTATTTTAAATATTATGCTGTGGATTATCGTCGTAATTTTTACACTAATATATTAATAAGTTATTGCAGATAAACCTATAATATTTGCGAATAGTTCTACTTACTGCTATTAATTATGATAGATTTAATTTGATGTAACTTTGTTATATTCGTGAATTTATATATATTTGTTACAATTATGACTATACTATAAATACAAGTTTATACAATTTTATTGATTTTAAGTCTTGAAATCAAAACAACTCACATCCCATCTTAACTTTATACATATAAATGAGTTATAGTTGCAAATAGATACTCTGTCTTTAAAAAACATCTTTTGTAAAAATTCATATGTAAAAAAATTTATATGACTTTTAAGCTACAACTTGTGATTAATTCACTATATTATTATTTATTAAATTAAAGATACTAGTATAGTTTATATAACCTATAATTTAGTATTTAAATATGTAATTTATTCACCTATAATTTTAAATTCATAACTTTATTTACATATACACTAAAAAACCTGAGAAAATACTATCTTTTTTACTACAAATACTTTTACATTAAAGCAACCCTTTTATTTATGTTTATTGAATATAATAAATATATGATCAAAAAAAGATTGTTTTCACTTATCGACATATTCTGTGTCATTTGATACATTATTAAGACGACTACACTTAATGTAGAGATAAAATTGTATCCATTATAAAACGTACTACAGCTTTTGATGTTGGTCCATGATTAAAATAGTTAACTTTAACTAAATTAATTCATATATAATAAAATCTATATATTGCATGTATATTATATAGTAATACAAAAACATAATATATCAATATGTACATTCCTACTAAGTGTTATTATTTATATATAACATGCAATAAGCATTGATATTTTCGTATTTAGTCAATATGATATTCCTAATGATATATATAATTTTTCTAATAATATATAATCTTAAATTTTATTAAATTCGTATAATTATGCTAATTTTTTAAAATATAATCTATCTATTGACTAAATAAATTTGATAGTAAATAATACGAATCTAACACAAGAAATACATTCTAAATTGATAACTATACGCGTACCTTTACTTTTACCCATTTTAAGTTAAGTGTGTTAATTTATAAAGTGAAATTTATTAATATAATATTTATTATTATTACATACTTATCATAAGTTATCAATAGTACAATTAACTCGATCAAGAAAAGATAATGTTTATTTTTGTAAATAAATATGATATGATACTATCTTATAATAAATATTGTTTAGATGTAATAGAAATATTATGGCAAGTGCGACTCAGATTATAAAGTATTGTACATATATTGCATCTATTTCATATTTGGTACACAAAAATTAATTAATAAAATTTAAGTAATATATGATGAGAATTAAAAATATCCAAACTGTACCAATATTTTGATAAGTGACATTCATTTTCATTAAATAAAACAATGGCATTATTTAACCATTTTATATTAATATCTATGATAAAACTTATAATGTTAAACAATATAGAAAATAAATAATATTCATAAAATTGCTTTCTTGAATCAAATATCTGAGAAAAATAACGATTATGATTTTCAACCAAATTACAATTAGAAATACTAAAAATTAAAAATCAATTAATCTGCTAAGTATAAACATACTTAGATGTATATGTAGAAAAAGTAATAAATATGAACAATAATAAAAATACTATTTTTATTATTAATTCTTTTCCATAACATATAAATCACAGATGATCAAAATTTTTGAGCAGATATAAATGCATAAAAAACTACATTAATTTAAAAATTTAATTTGCATCATTCAGCACTTTAAATACTATTTATTTATAAAGTGTTATAAAAGAGGAATTTTCAGGACTTTATTGACTCTAACAAAAAAGTATGATTGCACGAGAAAAAAAACGAGCATCACTATGTGCAAAATTTAATAATAAAAGAAAATCTTTAAGACATCAATTAGTACAAGCTAATACTATAGAAGAAAAATTAACGATTCAAGAAGAACTACAAGCACTTCCTAAAAACAGTGCACCTTCTAGAAAACGAAATAGATGTTGGTTAACAGGAAGAAGTCGTGGATACTATCGAGATTTTGGATTATCAAGACATGTATTACGTGAAATGACACATGAATGTTTACTTCCTGGTGTAGTGAAATCTAGTTGGTAGGATACAAAAACCAATCATCCTGATATTATATATATAATATTAAGATGATTGGTTTTAAATTTTTGATTTAATAAATTCAACTGCTTCTTCTAAATTAGCAATCTTTTCCGCATTTTCATCAGGAATTTCAATTGAGAATTCAATAGAGTCGATATATACAGATATATCGCTTAAAAAATAAACTATAAAAATAATAACATATCTATAGCTTATGAACTTACAATTGTAATTGCTATTTGTAAACATATCCTTATAAAATTTATACTTTCGTCTATAGACTGTAGACCTTCATATATTATTGATTTTAAAGTTAAAAATTTATACATTAATAAATACATTTTTATAAATAGGATATTTAAATAATCTATTTTATATAAAAAGATTTATTAGCTTCTGATTCTGTATATTTCTATTGATCACTGCATTAATTACTCTAACTATAATTTGAATAGATCTTGAGAATAAATTTTATCTAAAAATATTTTTTTTTCTTATAAATTTAAAATTCAATCTAATTTCTTAAATCTAAATGTTAGCATTATATAGTACGGAAAGTACTATAATAACATAAGAACACTTGTTTAGCAATCCGTAAACAAAATAATAATTTTATACGGTTTTTCATGAATATAAATTTAGCTGAATTTCAATATTATACGTATCTCTAAAAAAGTATCCATTTATAGAAAAGGTAAAAAAGATGGTTTTTATAGTTTTATAAATTAAATTTTAATGATATACATAGTATAAAAGTAGAATAAAGCAAGTTTTCATTACAAAGCATAATATATTTCATTGTTATTATAATATATATACGTTTTAATTCATCGCATCTTAACCTCTCGATATAATCCGTATATAATAGTGTTCTTTTATATGGATCTCAAAATTTAGTCGATTTAATTAACGTAATTCATCATTTGTAAAAAAAAGTATTCTATAAGTTGTATAAATAAAAGTAAATAAATCTAATATAATTAACAAACGATAACATAATAATGGTTTTAAATACTAAAACAACATCAAACTACTAAACTCTTTGATTAACTGTTTTTCAAAAATTAGATATAGTTATTTGTTAATCATAGACAATGAAAAGAAATGCTTAAAATTTTTTTACTTTAAGAATTTAGTGGTTAATGATTAAAGTCTTCAAAAATTATTCTTTTAAAAGTAGAAATTTTTTATTTGCTTATAAATATTATTTTAGTTTATGTTTATTAGAGATACTAGATAAAATTTTTCTGCACAATAAACGTAAAAACATGGAAAAAGATCTAATTGATAAATTTGTTTAGTGCTTATGTATATATTGATTTTTATCAAGTTGAAATATTTTATATAAATAACAATATTAACTATATATTTTGGACCATATTCTATGAGATAGGGAAAACTATCATGACTTATACTTTGTCAATTAGAATTATATATATTAGAAATTTTAAAAACATAACACACTATTTATAAAAATTCATTAAACAATAACTTGTTCATTATTATTATGATATGAATTTGCAGTATAAACAGAATTAATTTCTTAACTATTTATTATAAGATTTAGTACTAACTAATTATTAGCTTTGATCTATCTTTCTGCTATTTTAATAATGACATCTATTGTGTATTACATAACAAACAAAATAGTTATAGTATATAAATTAATTGCTAGTATTACGATATTTTGTTATTTGAATTAATGATCATGCCTTCTATACTCATTACTAATTCTACTGTATCTAAAGAATCAGCCCCTAAATCATTAGCGAAATTTGCTTTTGCTGTAACTTGAGCAGCATTAGAAATCATTAGTTATAGTAGATACAGTATCTTATTTTATAGTTAAAATTTTTCTCTTAAATAATACTTTTTTACTATGTAAAAACTATTATGTAAAATTTAAATTTTATATAGTTTATAAATAAACACTTTATTTATATGTTACAATATTTTATTTTATCATTTTTGGATTAATATATTTTGCAAATATATGTGCACATATCAAAAAATAAATTCATTGAGTATACACAAGATATAGCAGTATATTTGATCTAAATAATCAAAAGATTATATATAATATATCATACCTTAAGTTTTAATTTTTTGATTATTATATCACCTGAATAATAATGTAGATAAAAAACACAAGATAATATGTTAATTGAATTGATACTTTTACATATATAATTGACTATTTATTCACATTTCACATAACATAATTATCTATAAAACAGTATGTACAATCTGATTGTATACCATTTAAAATTTTCCAATTATAGTTAGAAAGCACTAGATCTTCTATTTACAGATATTGTTATATTTAGTTTTATTTGCAGTTTATAATTTATAACTAAAAGATAAATCATGATGATCAAAATGCATTTTCACATTTTTTAAACAGCAAAGCTGATATATCAATTACCTACAATACTTTTTTTGTAGATGGAAGATAAAACACTAATTATTCTATACTAGATATATAATACAATCTAAAATATCACTTTAGTATTTATATTTGGATTTATAAAAATGAATTAGTATTTTCTCAAATTATAAATCTTTTTACATTACTATTTGCTAAATGTAGAAAGTAAGCTACGCAAAATTATATATTAAAAAAACACAATTTATTAAATATATATTGCTTTACAAAACAGACGAATAATACATTATAGTAAACCTGCTTTTAATGCATTATCCAAATTATTATTATCATGAAATAATTTCTATGCAACTACTAATCATTAACAATATAAACTAATTATATAGTTATTTATATAACTACTATATATTGAATTTTATTTTTTTATTACTATATGCAATAATCCGACTGATTTAATTGATATATACAATATTTTATAATAAACATGTTATATTCCTTTATAAACTTACATGATTGTGGTATGAATAGAAAAATATAAATAAATAGTTTGAAACAAATATTATGAACTTTTTTACTGTATTTTCATTTCAAGTCATACTAAATTGCAATATGTAAAAAATCTCCCAAATTTAAACTGTTATCTGGTACTGTATTGTCTATGGAATCTAACTAATCACGATTATAATAGATCAATAAAATGATATAAAAAAAAAGGTTTTTAAAGTATATCGTTTTTAAGAAAACATAACTTGACTAACATCAACTAAATATATATGTTTATTAAAATAATGCATATTTTATTTTTGTAACTACTACATTTTAACTTGCAAATCAAACATCTACACCTAATTGTTGTGCAACTATTTTTTGTACTTTTTCGAATATTTCGTCGTTATCAGTCATAATAGATAATTTTGTAAATTAATAACATATTAACAAAGTGAATTTAACAATAATGTGTAAAATTTATATAAAAACTATATTAGATATTTTCTCTGTTAAAAAATTGATTTCTACATTAAAAATAATCACTATAAACCATTTTTTTCAATCTATATTTAAAGTTTTCTCTTTATGTAGATTTTCTATATAAGATAAATACTTTACAAATTTGAAGATCTTTTATCTTTCAAGCAATTTATTCTTATCATGTTGATAATTTGTCAGATCAATTGTTATTATTTTTTTATGAGTATTTATGTATATAAAATTTAATTGTTTTTCTATATACAATACAGATTATATGCAACATACACATTTAATATGATACTAGTTTATATATATTCGTGATAGAGATATGATCATCAATAATCATAATCGATATTATATTACACTTTAAAAATTATATATTTTCTAATCCAAGAAATTATATTACTACTTAAGATATGATAACTACTTTTTGAAAACAAACCATTACTTTATATAAGAAATATAAATTTTTATATCTATATTAATCTATAAAACAACATGTAAAACACTTATGAATCTCTATTTAAATATAATTTAGAAAATTAAGTTAAAGTCTTATATATATAATTTGATACAAAGTTTTATTAAAGAACGAATCCAACTATACTTTCTCATAAATTTTATTGTTGAAATTAACGTGTATATATTTATCAATAAAATTTTCGCAATATGTTACAACGGGATTAACAATTCACAAATTGTCATACAAAAAAATCGGTTTTAAAATCTATATTTATCTAAAAAATCTATATAAATATAAACTAATTCTCTCTATTATAATGTTATAATAGTCTAGGTTGGACCGTCTCAACCGTTCGCTCTAGATAACAAAATAATCTTTACTTTTTCATAAGGTATATATCTTTCGATTTCTGTATCATAAAAGTGGTTCTTGATATTTATAGCAGCGTTGATATCTGCTTGCGTTACATCCGCATGGTAAAATTATAGCCTTTACCCTTTAACTCTAATAAATAGACTTTGATTCTATTGATGATCTATAAGCAGCATGATAAATCGCAGGTCAGAACTTCTAAGCTTCTAGATATTGTTATTCTTCAACACTTAAAAGATAAAAGCACGCACACAAGAGCTTAAATCTCGACTTATATCTTTTAAGTATTTTTTCGGTTACCAACAAAGCTCAGATCTTCAGCTATGATAATAGGTACTCTATCGACCAACTGATGAACAGAACTAAAGATAATGTAAGCCAATAACAAATATTTTAAATGATAACTAGCTTGATATTTCACGTTGAAGATTAAATTTTTTTATTGGTTTTGATTGATATCAGTTGATTGTTATTTAATAATATACAAGTTTCTTTACAATAAATTCCTTGCATTTGTAGTATTTGAGATCAATATTTTACTAAATCTCCAGATTGAATAAACTTTTCCATAATATTATTACAAAATACTATCCCATTACTTATGATTTAACATAGCAACATTTTTTATGTGTTATGTTAAATCATAAATTTATATAAATTATCACTTTTATCAATATAAAGCAATTGAGATTACGAACAAATTTTATTCCAATAATAAAGATAACTTTTTGATTTAAGTTACACTAACTTCATCCGTAGCATTTAATAATACTTTTACTTCACCATCATCACCGATATCAATTACTGCAGAATCACCAGCTTGAATTTTACCTGATAGCACTTCTTCTGCTAGATAATCTTCTAATAATCTCATCACAGCTCTTCGTAATGGGCGCGCACCATAGCTTGGATTATACCCTTCTTCAATAAGCTTACCTTTAAATCTCTCTGTAACAGCAATGGTAATATCTTTTTGTTGTATTCTTTCAAATACATCATCCAACATTAAGTTTACAATTTTTTTAATCTCATCTTTAGATAACTGTCTAAAAACTATAATTTCATCTAATCGATTTAAAAATTCTGGCCTGAAATATTGTTTTAATTCTTCGTTAACAAGTACCTTAATTTTTGAATATTGGGATTCAACGGCACTATCTGGAGATAATTCAAAACCTAAACTCCCTCCGCCTTTTTCTATGATTTTTGATCCTATATTAGACGTCATAATTAAAAGAGTATTTTTAAAATCTACTAAACGTCCTTTAGCATCAGTTAAACGTCCATCTTCTAAAATTTGTAAGAGTAAATTAAATATATCTAATATAGTAGAGATTTTTATGACTTAAAAAATAATTAAATAACTAGATATAGTATTTATATGTAATTAACTTATATATATATTCTCTCTATGATAGAAACAGATATATAAAATGCAATTTTATACGCCTCTACGATTTATTAGTATCGTATTATAATTCGATATAAGTTACTTATATATATAACACAATAATTGAATAAGTTAATATTATCAATATTTCTCACATTAAAATCACATGAGAAGCAAATAAGTTTTAAAATAATTTAAATAATAATAATGACTCAATACGCAGCAAAATTTTTGATATTTAATAAATTCCGATAATGTACATATTATTTAATAAACCGAGTATAATAAAAAAGTTTCTTCAATGCATATTTATGGATTTATCTGTTCTACCTAAACTCAAATAGACAAAGTTTTGATAGATTAAATAGGTTCAGTGACTTTATGATCTTTTTGTTTATTATCTTGAAGATTATTATATTTATTTACAAAAATATTGTTATACTTTTAAAAAGATCCAGCACAATAAATTTAGTTTTAGTATACACTTCATATTATTAACTATGAAAATAAATTATAAATTATTATAACATAAGAGAAAATCCTCAATCAACTAGCTGATAATTTATCATATATATACTTTGCACTTTCTCACTATATATTTAATCAATAAAAAAAAATATTGAATTGTAAAACTACAATCTGTAATTATAAATACAAGATAATACATATTGGACACTTTTTTATTGTATCAATATATATGATATATAGAAACAAATCTCACGGATGAGCTTTTTCAATTTCATCAAATAAAATAACTGTATATGGTCTTTTTCTTACAGCTTCAGTTAAATATCCTCCTTCACTATATCCTACATATCCTGGTGGAGAACCAATGATTTTAGAAACAGTATGTTTTTCCATGTACTCAGACATATCTAAACGAACCATAGAGTCTTCTGATCCAAAAAAGTATGACGCTAGAGCTTTAGTTAGTTCAGTTTTTCCTACACCTGTTGGTCCAGAAAAAATAAAACTGGCAATTGGCCTATTTGGATTTTTAAGCCCAACCCTTGCTCTTCTAATAGCTCGAGACACAGATGACACAGCTTCTTCTTGACCAATAATTCTAGAATGTAAAGTATCTTCCATATGTAATAACTTTTCAGATTCACTTTTTGTTAATTTTGTAACAGGTATTCCTGTCCAAGAAGCAACAATTTGTGCAATATCTTCATCTGTTACTATTAATTCTTCTAATTTTGTAGAAGGCTGGTCTTTTTTACTTTGTGCAATAGCAGCAATCTGTGCTTTTATTTCTACTTCACGGTTACGATGTTGTTCAGCTTTTTCATAGTCTTGTGCTCGAATTGCTTCATCTTTTAATCGTAAGATATGTCGAAGTTCTTTATCTAGTTCTTGCGCAGCAGGGGGTAATCTTGAATTTATTAAAATAGATTTAGCTAAAATAATAATTTAACTCACAATTGTAGTATTATATATTTATTTATATATAAAATCTTTTTTGTACTTTTTTTTATATGCTTAATCTTTCTCTAAGACCGAAATATAATAATTTCTGATTATTAAGATCTAAAAACTAAAAAATGAGTATCGCATAGATAATAATATTAAATAACAAATTAAGAGATCTTTATACTTCAGTACTTTTTTGTTTATTATTTTAGCTATTCACATTTATCTTAATACTTTTTAAAATTTACATATCTGTTTTATTATTAGTATTAAATAAAAAACATTATTTATTTTTTTATTCTAAAATATTCTAATTTTATCATTTTTTTAATACTTAAATAATCTATTATTAGTGAATTTGAGTATCAATTGCTATAATTATCAAAAATATTAAAAGCTTTATAACCGTAAAAATTTAAATAAACTACTTCAAATTATGATAATAAAAAAGCTTTTTGACGATATTTTTAAATGCTCTTGCATTAAGGCATTTAAAAATAAGTTTCTTTATTCCCATTATCAACTAAATTAAATAGTCTATATTATTACTCATAGAATTTTAGTCATATTAGTTATACTGTAAAAAATATATGGCATTCATTTGTTAAAGAAAAATGCAACAATAAAAGATTACTGTTTTCTGTTTCAATTAAATACAATTGTAACTAAAAATATAAATCACACAATAACCGTACTCTAGAACCCGCTTCATCTATCAAGTCAATAGCTTTATCTGGCAAAAAACGATCAGAAATATATTGATGAGCATAAGTTGCTGCTGCTGAAACTGCATCATCTCCTATTTTCAATTGATGATGTTTTTCATATCTATCTCTTAATCCAAATAAAATTTCAATGGTTTCTTCTACTGTGGGTTCTCCTACCATGACAGGTTGAAATCTTCTTTCTAGTGCAGCATCTTTTTCAATATGTTTTCTATATTCTTCAATAGTCGTAGCACCGATACACTGTAAATCACCTCTTGCCAATGCTGGTTTTAATAGATTCGCTGCATCAATTGCACCTTCTGCTGCTCCTGCTCCAATTAATGTGTGCACTTCATCAATTACAAGAATTACATTATCTGCTAATCTGATTTCGTCCATAATTCGTTTTAAACGTTCCTCAAATTATTAAAATCAGTTTTTCTTACTGTTTTTATATACTATATATAAAAAATTATTTTTATACAGCAGTTAATTAAGATCAAAAAATAATTTAAAACATCAATAATTATCTATGTTAATATAATATATTTATTTATAATAAAGAAAATTTTTTCTTTTTTGTCTTAATGTTAATTTTTCTATCACATAAATAAATAAACGATATCTTTAATAATTTGATAACATAACTAATATAGTATCATGTTAATTTTATGCAAATATGTATCTTATGATTAATATCGTTATTAATTGTTATATCTTACCTCCCCTATACTTGGTTCCCGCAACTAACAATCCTACATCTAATGTAATTACTAGTTTATCTTCTAATGTCGATGGAATATCTCTATTACTAATTCTTTGTGCTAATCCTTCTGCTATTGCTGTTTTACCTACTCCTGGTTCACCAATCAAGACAGGATTATTTTTTGTTCGTCTTCCTAAAATTTGAATAACTCTTTCTATTTCTTTTTGTCTACCCACTACAGGATCAAGTTGTCCTTCTGCTGCCATTTGAGTTAAATTCGATCCGAATTCTTATATTAGTCGATCTTAACTATAAATTTTTAATATGTCGAGAGATCACTATATTCTAAACTATGTATATTGTTCTTTTTTATAAATAGCTCATATATCATATTGGTTGAATAATGATATTCAATAGATATAAATAATTATTACAAAAATATTCAACATTCTTAAATTACAAGTTATATAAACTATTTGATTGCTATTTGTCTTACATTTGCATATATTATATTTTATACTTAGAATTCATAAAAAATATTATTTGCTTTAAATTTTTAAGATATTAAACTATATCATCCTATCTATTAATTATAATTTTTTATTCAAACGAATAAACATGATTGATTAGGTTTAATATATCTATTCTAATAATTAATTTTATCAAAAACATGTTAAATTATAATGACTTATTAATAAACTGTAATATATTTATCAGAAAGTAGCAATTACAGTTATATATACTGTCACTACTAATTCATAACCATATATTGCTTAGAAATCTCATTATTTTACTCTCACCGATCTTATTTATACATTTGAGTGAGTCGGAACAATGTTAAAATATGTATATTTTACGCTCTTGAAAATCCATATTTAACATATTTATCTTATATGGCTTATGGCTTATAAGCTTAATGTTTGTTCATAATCATTGATTGTCAATAAATGAAGATTCTATTTTTCGTATTTTTTCAACACCATTTCTCTTAATTATTCTAAAATTATTTATATTTTTTTAGTATAGTTGAAATAAATTAATAAATTTATTTCTTAAACATATTATTTTTATTAACCTGAAAAAAAAACAATTTTATTTTCGATTTTTATTTTTTTCTTTTAGCCAGATGAAAACATCTCCTTAAAAAAATTTATATACAGTCTGTTTAATGTAAAATAATTGTTTATTTTATTTTTTGTAGAATTATATAATTACAATATTGTAACGTATTAGCTGAATTAATAATAATTCATATAAAGATATAATGTTTAACAAGATTTGTTTATTATTTTATTCAGTTAAGCAACTTATAAGTTGATCTATTTTTTACTTTTTATTGAAGTACAGATCTACATCTTCTAATGTTTTTTCTATTTAACATATTCAAAAACTACACGCCTACGCCTGAGTTACTTCTATCAATATACTTGGTAAATATTACTACAAAATTTAAATACAAAAATATCTATATATTTAATATATTTTTTTTCAATCTATATTTACTTTTTCATTAGCTAATAGATATTTGTGTATTGTTTTAACAAAAGATACTTGAATTAATTTTACATACATCAGGTGAAGGTTTATAAAATTCTTTTTAAAAAATCGCAATTTATTAGATCTAATGTAATGTAATTATTATAAAATTATATAAACTACAAATCTCACAAACATCCTATCTATACAAACCATATTTATTAAAACTGTTTTACCAATTAAACAAATCTCACCTAATGTAGGAATTTCACTTCTTGTTTGAAAATTACCATTATTACTTAGATTTAATTCGACATTTTTCTTGAGTTGAAAAACTTGACTATTTTTTTATAACACAACATTTACTTTTTTTATATTTGTTTTCTTAAATAAAACTAAAATGTTTGCATTTTAAAAATTCATATTGTTTTACACTCATTTAAATTTATACAGGACACTTTTATATCATAAAACTTTTATATTTATTAAAACCACAAGGTCTTTTATTATTTTCTATGTAAAAATTTTACAACACAATGTATACTACTAAATTTTTAATTTATAATATATAGATATATATATATGCAGTATAAACTATTTGTTTCATTTAAAAAATTATATATATATACTTTACATAGGATTAATTAGAGTATTTATAAAAGTATAGATCACAATTGTTTTTAGTCTCCTCGCAAATCAATCTCAAAAATAATCATCATAATTCATTTTACAAGAAATACTACGATTGTTGCAGTTGTTAAAAAAACAACAAATGCTTTCCCTAGAAATTTAATAGCAAAGTTAGGGTTATTGGCTAATAGCGCATAATTTTCATTTATTATAATATAGTTCTTAAAACAAACTCTTGTGGCATTCTTTCATATATTTTCACTCAACATATATAAAGATTATAATGACATATAAGATCCACCTTTTTTTGCTAGTAAATTTATCAGACGTGATTCTTATTTTATTTTTAATATTAATCCTTCAGAATAATCAAATAATTTGATTCCTAAAATAAGTGATATAGGTCTATAATATACATTGCTACCGATTTTAACCATTAAAGTATAATACTTAACTCAGAAATAATTTTGGGTATCCATGTAAACACAGTTTAGATAGGATTCTTGATATTATTATAAATACACATAATTGATCTTGGATCTGAATTAAAGTTTTTTTCTACAGATATGAAATCTTCACCTTTTAAATTTGTTTTATCATATAAACTTGTTAAGACTTAAATTATAATCATTTCTCTGCTAAAGATTATTGTTTAGTTTTTTTTAGCTATAAGACGCTATTCACATTATTTCATTATATTTCTTTTAACAAAAGTTCACATCTTACAACTTATTGTGATACAATATACTCTAATTCATAAACTATTTTTTAAAAAGGAGACCTTTAAATTTTGTCATTATATTTTTATACAATAACTAAATTTGAAAGAAAAATACAATCACATACTTAATGATTTCTTCAAATCTGTCTTAAATCTTAAGATTTAAGAGAATCTTATTTTTCTTGTTATTAACGTTCATATTTTGTTTATTAAAACTTTGCATATCTTAATAAATTTATTATATTTGAGGTCACAATTTAGTCTTAAAAACAAGGTCTAGTGATTTTATAACACTATAGTTTCAATATGTACTAAATTTTTTTCGAAACAATTTATTATAAAAATTTCACAACTTAGTAGAAGAAGGTTGCCTATATCAATTTTTTTTGCTCTTTTTAAGTGACTTTCCTACTGCTTCCAATCAGAAAATTATAATGAAATTTCAAAACTAATACAGTTATGTGATGCATAATTTTGTTTGATTTACATTATTATGTTTATAATTATCGTTAATAACAAGTCACTCCACCTAAAGCATCTAGTACTTCAGCTTGTAGCAAGGAAATGTCCACGTTTAAGTAGTTGAATAGAACAAGCAACGAATTTTTGATTACAACACAAAATCTATACTATTTTATATTTGACATAATAGTATTCATGTTTTTATACTTAAATGTTTGCTAGTTTAACTTTCATTTAAACCTATACATAAGAATTTTTTCTCATATAGTTTTTATATTTTCTAATAGATAAACTTTTAAAATTATAACACTTAATTTAATTGTACTGTACTGTAATACCTAAAAAACTCTCTCTGAAATTTTATTACTCTCTATTCTTTAACATATAAAGCATATATATCTAAAGAATAAACTTAACATTAATTAAACCATTATATATTAATTGCTACATCTTATTATATAACACTGATTTATTTACTGCAACATCAACTAGAAATTTTTTCAAAATAAATTAATATAATTACTTTAAACAAATAAATCTAAATATTAAGACTTATTTAGTTTTTTTTAATAAGTGAAATTTTTATGTTTTTTAAATATTATAACATTATCAAATCAAATAACGATTTGCTTTTTAAATACTCAATTCTTATATTAATGATATTAATGCAGTTCCATTTTTTACAAATGAAAGAATTTAACTGTAAAGTTTTTTTCTGATATTTATTTTATTAGCTTATACTTATTTTTTGAAAAATGAAAACCTGTTTATTAACATTTATTAAATTTAATAATTTATTTAATCAATTTATGCAATATACAAACAAATTTTTTTTATTTTTTAATTACTTAATATACAAACATCATTTACCCATAGATTAATATAAGTATTAAGATATTTTACTCATTCTCAAAAGTTATTTTTTACTACTATTCTAATTTTACTTATTGCTTTATATGAAACACAAAAGTGACTTAAAAGACTAGTAACTTTGCTTTATTAAGACTCAATAATAATTATTATTATGTTATTTCATATTAGATTGATTTACAATAAATAATATCTAAAAAACTAATAATTTATATTATTACAGCTATTTATTTTTCATATATATATATGGTAAAATAAACAATTATTGATTTTTAAAGATAATTTTTGATATAGTTTTATAGTAAATAATTAACATTATACTGATATTTGAAAGCTAACAAATTGTAATAATAAGCTTCAAAACTGTGTCTACAACAATTTTTACAGTAATTAGTTATTTAAAACTAGAACAAGTCTCACTATCTAATACTCTAGATGCTACACCTTCACCCTCTTTTATTAGACCAATTAATAAATGTTAGAAAATCGATGTTTTTTTATAGAGTAGATTAATCAATTAGCTTTTAAAATATATAAAAATAAAATATTCTTTTTTTATGCTGTATTTTAGAAGAACAATTAAACATGTTTTTTGTTTAAATTTAAATGATTTTTCTCTCATCTGAATCTATATGTAAAACTTTTATTCTAGACAGATTATAAATTCATTTTGCACTGTTTATTCATATCTAAATATCTTTTGTATGATTTTAGCATATACGATATTTTTACACTTATGTTTTTTTCTTTAATACTTTACACTTTTAAAAAATTGCAAAACTGTATTTTCTTTTTTTCTTATCTTGAAAATTCATTATTAAGTTATATTAAACTTTATAATATTTATTTGTAATCAAAACTATTAAATTCATATTAAATTTTTGCAAAATACATCCGCTTAAATCATTTATTTTTTTAAAACGCAAGAGAACCATATTATAAATCAATTTATATTTTTATAAAACTTAGTTTAAGATTTCCTAAAAAGTAATAAATTTTTTAAATAAACTAAAAGTAGATAAACGGTTATGTCACTGCTCTTCAAAAAGATACAACTATAAAGATAAGATTATACTGTAGTTAAATAACTTTTTTTCAAGAAATAAGACTCACTAATATTTATAAAATACCCATCTTTCTTTTACATCTACACATAATAAAATGATTTTATATAGATTATGCTTTGCATAAATATAGTGTTAGCTATTGTATTTATTCAATTAAAACATATTCAAAAAATATTTTAATCATCACAATTCCGTATGTATATCAAGCTAAAGATAAACATTTTATCTTTTTAGTCCAAATACATAAAGATATATATTATATGTTGAGCTAATTAGTATATATATATCATTGTAATAAAAAGAATCAATTAAACTTTATATAGTTAGTATAGTTAGTGTTGATAATCAAAATATATCATGTATTATCCATAACGAACCATAAGTTTTTGCTATATTTCATATATGAACTATTTTGTATTTGATATTTAATCACATTTTATAAAATATTCCCTAGTGTTTATAATATTTTAATTAAAAATATAATTGCATCTTACATGAGATACGATATAGATAAATCTATAAATACTACTATATTGTATTCAATTTCAACAATTACTTTGAAAAACTTCTCTTTTAAAGAATTTATATATAATTTTATTCGTGTCAAATTCATTATTATCGTCAAACTATTTCTTCATTACTATTAGTATTCTAATCTATAAGCAAAGACTTCTAGAATTTGCTAAAAATACAATCAAAACATATACATACAACGTTTTTTTACTGTTGTTTATAAAAAAGTAAGAAAAGCAAAAATTTATAATTTTTTGTTATATGATCAAATATAATAAAGGTCTAGATATAATATTTTAAAAATTTTTGCCTGAATAAATCTCAAAACATAAAAATTAATATGTGAGCCGTTTTTTATATCAGATCTTATTATTCTTTGTCAACAACTAATTTTACCCACTATATGACTTAATACATAAATCTCACGTTCTGTTCCTATATAATTATGTCCTAATTGACGAGCTTCTTCTAGGGCTAATTCTAATACTCTTTTTGCCCTAGGAGTAAAAGGAATTTCTACTGCTACAAATCCCGATCCTCGTCCAATAATTTTTTCTACCTCTATTCTTGCATCTTTTAGATTTATACAAATAATCGTACCTACATGATAAAAACAGATTTTGTAAATAAACATAATGAAAAAAAATTTTGTAGAAAATAGATATTAATTTTTACATCTTTTCTAAAAACCTATAAATAACATTTACACTTTATATAGATTATTATATTACATAAACATTTATAAATAAAATATCACCATGTACTATAACAAAGAACATAGTTCATCAATTAATGATAATGTAAATATTTCACTCTCATTTAATTTACTTTAGAAGTTAGTTTTTTGGCAACTTGCAACATAATAATACATATTCATATTTATTATTCATACTATCTTAAAACTTTTTTAATAATAAAAAATTACTTGTAATAGCAAGACCTATATTGAAATTGTAAAATCATCCATCTAAACGTATAAAAATTACATGCTTTCAGTGAGCTAATTTAATATTTTTATAATTTTAAAATTACTATAGTGGATAAAATTTTGTCTTTCATACAAAACTAGTTCTTCTTATTCTCAACACGGTCCATATAAAAATCTCATGTAAATTTCAATAATATACATAATAAACACACATTAAGTTTAAACTTATTATAAGTAGTATTTAATTTTTTACTTAATATTTACTAAAAGAATTATTTGTTGTTAAAATATATTATTTCAGCTATAAATATCATATATTTGATTAATCGATTGATTGATTGATGAAATATTTTAAATATCGCTAAAATATGCATTTTTTTATTTTTAACAAATTATTCAAATTACACAACATCTAATGACTTTAAAACTTCAGCTGCAATACCAGTTCCTTCTCCAATTAACCCCAATAAAATTTGTTCGGTTCCTACAAAATTATGTCCTAAACGTCTTGCCTCTTCTTGTGCAAGCATGATTAATTAGAAAATTGAGGATTTTATATCTTCTTTCTTGTCTAGTCGCATCTAAAATAAAATTGTACGACTTTGATCAATAAAATTAATTTCATATATTACTTTATTTTTGAAAAACTATAAGAATAACAATAATCATACATAGAATATCTGTATTTATTGAATTGAACTTTATCATTCAAACTAATTGGATTCTAATTTATACCTTATATAACAATTAACAAAATATCTTTCTTCTAATTTAATTCATAAACTATTCTAGACTTTACACAAAAACGTTATGCACTGCATCATAAATAGAATACCTGTGAACTAATAAAAAATTGAACGAATTAATTTTAATTCATAAAACTGATCTAATAACTGAATGATTAATTATACAATACAATTCTACTTATAAATTAAAATTTATAAAACATTAGGCTCTGAAAAGAAAAAATGTATATAAACCCCAATTAAATTAATATAAATTCTTTTATAAAAAATTAATTAACTACACATCTAATACTAGAATAATAAAAATTAATCAGAATATCTATAGTCTCATTTGTATCGTCGTTTTCGTACAAACCACACCCTTAGTAAAATTTAAACTAACAGATATTAAAAATATAGATATTATATATTTTTATTCTTTAAAGTTTTATTTTTAGAAATCTTATTTAAATAATTAATTTATAAGAATTTAATATTTAGAACGTTATCTATTAACAACAATTTATAAAAATAGGCTTTTAAATAATATTGTAAAAAATCAGTATTTACAATCAATTAGGCATAATATTTAATAAATTTATAATTTTTTATTTAAAAAAATAACCTAAGTTTAATTATTATATGTGAAAAAATATATATTTATTTTGATCATTCAATATAACTTTCTATACAACTTAAGTAGTAGTTAGTTATAATATAGCTGTTTCAAAAAAATCAGTATACGACGTGATACATCATACTGCTTAAAATGTGACGATATAAACTTGCAAAATTTAAAACTAATATAATATCAAGATACCATTAATAATATACACTACACCAAAATAAAATAATCAAATTATTTTCAAATTAAGGATATCAATCATCTCTGCTTTCTTAAAGCTATAGCCTATTAATTATTATAAGAAATCAATAAGTATATATTATCAATTTATAACTGTTAAAATTTGCATATATGCAACAAGTTACTTGCATTATTGATGATGAAAATTATATTGTTACACTTGAGTTCTCGGTAGGTATTCTGTATTCGATCTAATTAACTTGATGTTTTTAGATTCGACAACTGTATATAAATTATTTACAAAAAAGAATAATAGACAATCTTTTCAATATTAATCTGGAAGATAATAATATTTTTTCATAGTCATTTGGCTTACTAAAATTTTAAATTACAAATTATAAAATTTAAATTTATTTACCCAAATATTAATTATAATTATACAATTTTTTAATGCATAAAATACATGTTGCTTAATTTGTAATAGATAGATATAAACTAAAAATAACCAAATAATAATAATTATCTACTTTATATATCATAGGTTTATTTTTTAAGTATCAAATGAATCTCACTCTATCTTTCTGACAAATATAAACCTATCATAATTCAGTTTTTAGGGGCATATATGTTTATTAAATATATCTTTTTTTACTTATATTCACTTTATACTTGTATAATTCTCACAATAGATTTTGTCAAGTTGAATGAGTATATTAATTGTTGTCTTTTTATTTAATGTATCACTTTAATAATTATACGAAAATAATGATAAAAATTTTACCATTATATACTCAAACGCTTAATTAGAACCTCAAGAAAGATTTTCATCTTTTACAACTCTAAGTTTTAATTTATTTTTTTTATTTACAAAAAGATATTTTTAAATTTTGATAAAAATATGTAAATATGATTATTTTTGTATATTGAATTTTATTAGTCAAAGAAAAATAGATTGACTTCTAAAATAATAAGATCAACTTAATTACTTTAACTCTTGAATTATGTCATAGAATTGTTAAAATATTATTTCTTTTTCCTTTTAATGTGTATAAGATTGCGATTCATATTGCACTAAAAAATAATCAAATTTTGTCAAATTTGATAGCCATTTCTTCTGTAAAATTGTAAATCTTAATTTAACATAAAGAATTTTAACATTTATTTATTCAATAATTATATTTCATTTTCTAATAAGCAATTAAGTTGATTAATCCACTATTTAAGCCTTAATTGCTAGTATAAAATTCACAAAAATAGAAGAGAAATCTTGATGAAGTATTTGTTCTTACATTATATAAAATTGTTATATTAAAGTCTACTTTTTGATTTGTAATAAAAAAATATTCCTTATATTTGTGACTTACACAAAAAGCTTTATCACAAAATTTCCATATTGCTTTTTACATTTTATCTTAGGATTACATATGTATTTTTATAACTAATTTATTATATATACAATTTAAACTAACATAAATGCATCTATTAGACATATATTTCTACTATGATATAATTACAACTATATTTTCCCAACTTGATTATTGCAGTAATATTAATCATTTTCAACTAATATTTATATAATACTTTTGATAGGTGTATCAATGAAGCAATAAATATAAACTTTATAACATATAAATTGCATAAATTAAAAATATTTTATGATAATAGCTAGAAATATGATAATAAAATGACAGCTTATATTTAAAAACAAATCGCACTTCTGTAAAACGTTCAAACATTATTAATTATGTAAATTGCATTATATTACCTTTGATACTTTCTTATAATAACATAAAAAACATAAAAAAATCAATAATAAATTCAAATAATCTACAATTTTTATACTACAACTCTACTACTATTTTACTATACCGCACCCAAAAATTTAAAAAGTCAAAACTTGTTACGAAACAAATTAGAATCATCTATAGTATAAAGTTGCATTAAAAAATATTAAATATTGTATGTGATTATTTATACAATATTTAAAGCTACAGCAGTACTACAAGTAACTGGAATTACATGTACCTATGTAATAAAAAGAAAAATTTTTTTATTATGAAATTGAAAATATTTATATTTATCAAAAAGATCGTTTCAGTAAAGTTGGTTTCGGTTTATTCTAATATTTATTTAGTCAGTTTGTAGCTAAAATGATTATTATCAATAATTTTTTCGATCCTGTGACAGATAAAAAGAAATTATTAACGCAATAGTTACTCTCATTCATTGTTTTTCTATAAAATTATATAGCAAACGAAAAAAAATTAAACAAGTATTTTATATTTTACTATTCTAAAGGTTGAAGTATATTTAAAAATAATTATCATATATATATATACATTATTCTTCGCAGTTTTCAGCTTGAATGCTTAAAACCATTAGAGCTAAAATGCGCAATTTATCTACACAGGATTTTGAACAATTGTAACAGTTTTCATATAATGCAAAAAATCTTGATAACCAAGCATTATATATCATAAATCAACATTATAAAGATCATCAAAAATATTTATCTTATAATAAAATTGATAAAAAATATCATTAATTTAGAAAATCAAATTCACTATAAACTCATTGGTAAAAATGAATGAGTAAAACAATGTTTAAAAAAATTAGATAAAAATTATAAAGTTTTTTGTCAACTCATTAAAAAATACAAAAAGAACTCCGAATCCTTTAAAGGTCTTCCAAAACCACCTGAATATTTCAATAAAAAAGGGGCCTTTCCTTTAATTATCCCGAATCGTAAAAATAAGATTACACACAATCAAGTAAGCATATAAAAAGAGATAAAATATAAAGCTACAAAATTAACTTTAGATACAAAGACTAAATACATTCTTTTAGTATGTGAAAAAATTTTTGTAGCCTATTACACTTATTAAGATAAAAGTGTAAAAACAAGTTCTATCTTTCGACAATACCTTAGATATTCATTTAGATATAGAGAGTTTAGCCACTTGTGTAAATAATATAAGACAACCAATTATTATTTAAGAGAAAAAATTAAAATTAATTAATCAATTTACAAATAAAATTGAATTTATAAAAAAAGAAAAAATTTCTAAGAGACTAAACATGAAAGATTCAGAATACTGCAAATATAAAAATCAATTATTTAAATCAAAAAAACTAAGTCGTTTCATAGAAAAACAAAAACGTAAAATAAATAATTATTTATATAAAACCAGTTTTCATACTATAAAACATTGTATAAAGCATAAAATTTCTAATATTATATTGTTATTGGAAACCTTACAAAAGTAAATTATAAAATTAATATTGGGAAAATAAATGACCAAATAATTTATCCTATTCCATTTGCTTAGTTTATTAATTAACTTGAATATAAATCAATGCAATATAATATACAATGTATATCTATACCAGAAGCTTACACATCTAACGCTAGTTTTTTAAATAACGATTTTGTACTCAAAGAATATCAAACTACTGAAAAATTTACTTTTTCAGTAAAAAGAATTCATATAGGGTTATACACAACAAGATTTTGATCAATGCTCATGTAAACGGAACGTACAGTATTCTAAGAAAAAATAAACCAAAGCTTGATAAAGAGTATTTTTTATCGAAAGATAATGTAAAGGGTTGATTATACCCCTATTAAACATTATTAATATAAAAAATACCCCTTAACATGCGAAGCAGTTAAGGGTTATTTTTCACAATCCCGATTCAATTCCAAAAAACTTAAAAATAAATTTTTCAATAATATAAATAAGATTAAATATTGTATTTAAAATCATGTATATATACAATATTTAATCTTATTTTATTATCATGATAAGCAATTAGTATATTTATTAAATTCCTAAGCTTGTGTATTAGTGAAGAATTTGAAAAACATAATGATAATACAATCTTCCTAATATTAACTACATATATTAAAAAAATCAAAATATAGCTCATTATATTATATAAGAGACACTGCTGATTTTACTATAAAGTACAATTATTTCTATTTAATGTTGTATAAACATATGATTATGTCCGATTATAATAATAATTTTATAAAGAATAGAAAATAAAATAAGATTTTTCTTTCTCGCTAAAATCATATTTAAAAAATATACTTATACGACCTTAAAAAATTTTTTTATAAAATTATATAACTAAAAAATCAATTCTATAGGTTGATACCGTAGATATTAGTATTGATGACATTATTGATATCATAAAAAAAATTTGAGCCACTTTAAGTTATAGCTTTCAACAAACTTACATTATTGATATATTCTAAATGATAATAAATTCTTGTTTTTTTTTATTTACAGCTAGAAATTACTTATTAAAATTTGTAAGTTTCTTTATTTTTTTATCTTATCGTTATGAGTAATATTTGATATAAACTATAATGATTATTCATAGTTCTATTATTTATTCTCTTAAAAGAATAACATTTTTGATTTAAATAGAAAAAACATAACTTTCTATTATATCTAATAATATTTCATAAAAATAATTAAAATAATTTTGAGTACAAAAAAAAATTTATTAAAATAAATGCATAGCATATTGAAAAAAATAAAATATTGAGTTTATTTGAAGTAATTTGTATACTATTAATGTCATACGTCTTTAATGATTTTTTTTACTTCATATGAATCTCACTATTCTTATACAGTATACAACCTTTTAATTTATATTGCATATTTATAAAACTACAAAATAATACTATAAAAAAATATCTTTAATTACAACTATATGTTTAGAATTGACTAAATAAAGTTTATTTATGATATAAAATAATAGCAAATAGATAATCTCTAAGTCATACTTTTGAAACAGAAGCTTAATTTCCCGTTACATTACCATATAGTAATAAAATATATAACCTACGAATGAATTAATAAATAAATTTACATAATTATCACAAAATTTTTATTAAAATAATATAAAAAATACATGTTTTGACAACTATTATATCACAATTTAATCTGTTCTCTATTATAAATTGATAAAACGCACAACGACTTCTTTATAATTCAATATTTAATACAGATTTTACATCTTATAACAATATCATTAATAGGAATGAATCTAATATTGATAATTTATAAATTTATTTATTTAGTGAATAATGTCGTTATTATATCGTACCCAATCAACATCTACATTATCTAAAATTAAAGATGAATTATAAATTTGTAAAATAATCAGAAGAAATAGAAAAAATAATAACATAAAAAAACCCATTACAGCAGTTGTACCCCATCCTGGAGCAACTTTTCCATATTCTGAATTTAAAGGTCTTAAAATTTCTCCTAAACGAGTACGTAATGCCATAGTTATATAGTTTACTAAATTATCAAAATATTACATTTGTGTTTGCATTAATTCCATAATATTGTCAATTTCTTGTCAAAAAATTTTTTTATTAAAAAAACATTGATAGAGTCTCAGCCTATTGCAAATTTCCATATCAGATTTAAAGGTGATTGCATCACTCAGTTAGAGCGTTACAATTTACCAAGACAATACTCAAGATTTGATTTTTCATACACAGTTTTATAATATAAGATAATATTTTATATACATAATCATTAACTTTACATTTCTATTTTTCAAGGAATTGCTTTAACTTTTAATCAGTCAATGCTAGATCTACATATTCATGAATATGTAGATTTTTAACTGTCAATTTAGTTAAAATTTTAGCTAAGTACATCACTTAACTTATAATTGTTGACTTATATACATCCATCTACCTCAACACTTAAATATTGTTATAAAACAATACTTGTATTGAATAATTAATTTACATGTTTCTAAGTATAATGAGCTAAAAAAACTTTTTAGATACGGGATGAATAGTTTGACATTTTGTAAACCATAAATTTAAGACTTTTTATTTGTTGATACAAATTTACATACTCACTTTTAAAGATAATGTTATTCAATTTTTCATAATTAAAATACAAAATTAAATTTTATCTAATAATATGGAAAAGTCAAAGTATCTTTTTTAAAGATTATATCTGTATTCTTTTTCATGAATTGAAAAAAATTTTTCGCTATTTATAGAAATTTTCTAAACAAAATATTTAAAAGTTATAGGTTTATTCATTATTGATACGATCATCTAAAAGATTATCAACACAATGCTTGTAATTCATAATTTAAGTCATAAATATAATAACTTATAAAAACACACTTGAGTTACAACTATTTTCTTAATAAATATAAACACTTTATATTTTGTCATAAAATTGTAAGCCAATGAAATAGCCAACTGAACTTATGATACATTTTTATTAATAATATAAGAAGAATTGTACTTAAAAACATTCATATTAATTTAAAACTATTTTCACTTGTTTAATTTATTTTATGCAAAAATATATAATACACCTCCCACTTATAAAAGTGGGAGAATTTTACAAAGAATATTTAGATCCATAAAAAATGATAATATTTAATCAATAGTAAAATATCATCCATCACTTGCACAGTAATTAAGATCTTCTCACACGATCATTTTGACTAACAAAATATAATGCAAGACTAATTGGTAAAACTACAATTAATTTTAATAGATAATTTTATATCTTTAAATAAAAACTCTATGTGAAAATATCTGTTTCATATAGTTTTTGATAATATTTCCATTTACAATTATCTATATAATGATTTTTACGGTCATTGTATAAAAAAGTATTAAATTGAGTAGAATAAAGTTTATCATCTTATAGTGGATATAAACGCGATATATTCAATAAATCATAAAAATTTATTTTATCTAAATTTTTTATTAATATCTCTACACTCTCACATAAATCCGTATATGAAATATATATTTAATACGGATTTAAGGTTCATAAAGTTTTTGTCTATTTTTTTATTATTAAACTTAATACTATTCAATTTTAATTATTATAACTAAAGTTGCTTGAGTAATGAGTAAGATATCACATTTCATCTATATTTAATTTGAATTCTTACTATTATAATTTGGCTTTCAAAATACTTTTAAACCACTTAAAATATATTTTATTGACATAATTGAGTTATGTTAAAATATAAGCATCTTTTAGAAAATTATTTAACAACTTCATCATATTAAATAAAAAGAATACATCACAGATATATTTTTTTTCTTAAAATTTAAATCATATTACGATCACAATATTTTATTAATTTTATAAGTGCTATATTAAGTATGATCTATTTAAATTACTGAACCAATTGTCTAAATCAATCTTATAACTATTACAAAGATTAATTCAAATTGACAAAAAAACTATTTAATTTGACATTAATTGTTAATTGTTAGTTTAATTTATATATATTTTTTCAATTGTAAGGGGATTAAATTTATTAATAGAATGTTAATTTCTAATTACCATTATATTTTATGTATAATTGGAGTTGTATAAATATATGATTATGCAAAATAATAACTTTCAACGATTAATCTTTATATAAATTATGAGTTATGTGAACTACAAAACTTCACACTTACTCTAAAATTAAGAAGTGATCTTTACATTACTTTTTATGCGAAAAATCCTAATTTCAGGGACATATAATAAATATTATAAAAGTAATAAACATTTACTTAGTTATTGTAACTCTATAGGTCTTACTAATGAATTATTATATCATATACTTTAGTATTTATACGAATACATTAAAATATTTAACCTTATTAATATATATTAACATTAACTAAATAACTCTATCTCCGCCTAAAATTAAACTATTAATAAAACTAGATAATGATGCTGTCATAATATTTTATCCTTAATTAGTTATAATACTTATATAATGAATAGATATAAAAACATCAAATATATCTTTCAAAATAAATGATATATTAATAATTAACATAATATCACTTTTGTCATTCTTTATCATAACTTCTTAAAGACATGTGAGACCGTTATAAACATGTTCAACATAAACTTTTCTCATTGATTATTATAATATATAAATAAGGTTATTATCTTACAATTTTAATAATCTAAAACACACAAAATTCTTTAAGTTATCTAGTTCCATATTTATATTTATGAATAGATGAACAGTAAGTCAATAAATCTTGTCTATAGTAGATATCATTCAGCTTTTATACTTAACAGTTTACTATAGCTATATTTGTTTTTAAAAATTTTTTTTAAAAAGTAAAATGGACAACTATTTTATTTAACCTTTATGTCTTAACACATTAAGACATCCTAATATAAAGTAGATACAAAAATTAGTAATTGATAATTGTTATTAATATTATGTGATAATTACATTAACACTTAAAACTTGGTTTCTATTCATATTTAGTTTTTAAAAAAACAAATCGCACATTATCTAAATACTTATTATAACATTAAAATTTTAATTTACCAATTAACAATTTATTATAAGTGACATTTTATTCTATAATAGGCAACAATATCTCAAAATTTATATATTGTACATTAATATTGTTGCATATCAGTTTAATAACACTTATCTATCCAACTAAAATAAAACTTTTTGTTATCCCACTTTACCTTCATAGTTCCTCGTCTAATATATTTATTAGCTCCATTTATATTAATATAAAGTATGGATATAGTATAAATTGCATTCTTCCACTTTTATAAACGGAAGAATGACTCAAGTTTTATCATACTATAGGACGTACCAATTCTAGTAATGAATTTTTAATAACATTATTAAAAATGATACGTCCTGGCGTTGTTCTAATATATCGTGTAATGCTTCCATCATAATTATATTTCACAATTAACTGATTATGAGAAACAAGGATGCTTTTTTCATTATTCATATATGAAAATTCATGTTTGGGAAAACTATTTGTTGAATTAAACTTGATATAACTTTAATAGAAAAACTGCATATCATTTTATATAACTATAAACAAGAAATAACACTTCTATAGCTGTTGATTTACAATATAAATTTTATCTCTACATATATAATATCTTTTTTTATATGACAAAAATATTTATAAATTATTGATCTATAAAAAGAATAATAATTTTTAAAAAAAATTGCATAAATTCCATGATGGTGGGATAATCATACAAATCATGCTGTAATTTTTAAACAATATTAGTAAAAACTATTTTTTACAATTACTTAACTCTTAAATCCTCTATTGAAATATTATTATATTAAATTATTAATCACACAGATTCCACTTCTTCCGAATCATTAATTTTAACCCATACATAAGTATGTAACTTCAGTTTTTGTTGATTATATGCATTTAAAACATCTTGAAAATCAATAAAAAAGTGATTCATTTGAGATGTTTGATGAGGATTTTCTAAAGTCAGATAATAACATCCAAGTACCATATCTTGACTAGGTGTAATTATAGGTTGTCCAGTGGCAGGTGATAAGAAATTATGGGGAGACAACATCAAAAATCTAGCTTCTGCTTGTGCTTCTAAAGATAAAGGGATATGTACAGCCAATTTAATTAGTTTACTATATACTTTATAAACCTTTAAGTTATAACTGGAATTTGTATTATAAATCAAGTAAAGATCGACTTGTATTATAATATGAATATTTACTTCTTTCTTTTTTAAATCTGTACGTAATACTTATAAAGTATACAGTTTATAGTTCTGTTCTTCATCTCAACTTTGTTGAAACTGAAAATAATTAATAAATTAAATCACCTTTATGCTCATTAAGGCTCCACTTATCCTAGTCTTATTGAAATCTTTTAAAACAAATACAATATTTAAAGAATTAAAATTCTTATTTTGCATAATGGAAAATAATATTTATTACTACAATCTATATACAGAAAAAAATAGAATTACATTTTCTTTAAATATGCTAATTTATGAATCTCCTGATTGTTATATTTGTTCAAGTATACATAATTATTTGTTTAAATTACATCTACCATCACAAGAATTACTAGATAAATATAATTTTAAGTTATAACGTTAATATAGTTATAATAGAACTATTGTTCTTTATCAATACTATAATATTCATCAAATATATAATTCTATAAAATGTGCATATATTACACATATATATTATGAATTTTTTCGTCTTTATAGTTACAACATAGTGTAATATAAAATTAAAAAAATAAGTGATCATATAATTAATAAATTCAATTTAAACTATATAAAGCTTCTAATAACAAAACACTATAATTACAAAATATAAAAATAGATAGATATAATAAATTAAATCAACATGTTACATGAATTATCTTATATATCTATTAAAACGAAACTTACATTGAATCTTGCTTTTCTCAATACTGACCTATAAAAATGTATATAAAAATTTATTTTATACATCTTATATTTTAAGCAATATATTCTCTAAAATCCTATAAACTATACATTTTTACTTTTTCTTAAAACCTATTTAATAATAACTAATAAACTTTATACTATTATACTAATGCATACAACAACCAGTTTTATACATTTAATTTTAATCAATTATAAATTTAATTCATTTTATTATATATAAAATCCTTCACAAGTATAAATAATTAGATTATTTACTATCAAACAATAGACATTACAATATTTGATCTGTCATAAGATTCAATGTTGATAATATAATTTGTTAAACTCACACCTTATCAATTACTATACTGTATGACTAGCATTTTTTTTATAATTAATTCACGTGAAAGTAAATTATCATAAAAAAATATAATTATATTAAATTTATATTCTATTTATAGAAACCAGTTAATCATTTAGATATTATAATATATCTTGATATCATTTCTACAATATATTTTAAATAATTAATCTCAAATGAAAATATTTTATAAATTTACTACCAACAAAAAAATACACTAAATTTTTTACTTTAAAATACCTCTACTTAATTATTTACAACAAAATTTTTACTTTGATCTCCGTCAAAATCAGCATTAAAAGCAGGACATACAAGTGGATGTAATTTGATTGCTCTGCCATCTACTAAAATAGGTTCAAAAGCTTGAATTCCTAATCTATGTAAAGTAGGCGCTCTGTTAAGTAAAATTGGATGACCTGTAATCATTAAATTAGATAATCACTAATTATCTATCAATATAAATATATATACCAATTGATATTAATATATATTTATTATATTCTATTAAGATGCTAATAGTAATTAATATACACGAATGCATAAATATATCACAATAGCATTGAGATTGGATATCATGATTTTTTTATACTTATTTTTATTATCTTATTTTGTACAACAATTCAATCAAATATTCATTTACTAAAAAACATATTCATTGATTAAAGTTTTATATATATTTTTTAACATATAAAATTTTTAGTTCATTAAAAAAATAATTTGAAGAATCATGATTTTTGTTTTTATCTACTCTCTTATATTCTCAATATTTGCATCTACCACAATATTAATTTTTGATTATATCGTATAGCATATCATTACTTAATATATCATAATAATAAAAATTATCTATTACCATACTTAGATTAAATTATAAATATACAAAACTTTTTAACAATTAGCTTGTTTATAATATAGTTATATAGATATTGAAAAATACCATGTTGTTTATATCAATCTTAAATTAGCATATTGATTATTGATATTAATAATAGGCAAGTTACTAGCTCTCAAACGTAAATTTATATACTGTATTACTGTATTCGCTCTTATGATTAACAAGTCTTACTATAAAACAAGATCTAAATTTAATATACATAGCATAAGTAGCTGTACTACATTAATCTTTTTATAAATTATTATGTTATGATACACAATATCAACAATGTATATAAATCAAACACTTCTTCTAAAACATTCCAAATCAAAAGCTCATTTTTTTGTATCATTTTTTTTGCAGTTTTAATATTGTTTACAAGCCCTTCTGAAATTAATTTATGAATTACAAAAGGCTGAAATAATTCTAAAGCCATTTCGCGAGGTAAACCGCATTGATATAATTTTAAACTTGGCCCCACAACAATAACGGAACGACCAGAATAATCTACTCTTTTACCTAATAAATTTTGTCGAAAACGCCCTTGCTTGCCTTCTATTATATCTGATAAGGATTTTAAAGGTCTATTATTTGTGCCTACAATAACTTTACCTCTTCTACCATTATCCATTAAAGAATCTACTGCTTCTTGTAACATTCTTTTTTCATTACGAATGATAATATTACAATAAACTTTCTCAAAGTTTTATATAAAATTACTTCTATGCAAAATATCATAAGTAACTTTACAACGAATAATCGTTTAATTAACTAAACAGTTATATTATAACACATTATTAGATATAAATGTATTGTCAAGAATTAGTTTCGATCAATTTCATGAATTAATTTTACTTATAATGATAACTTCATATATTAATATTTAAATCTTGATAACTTTTTTTTATCTCTCTCTTTTATCGTTTTTAAAATACGCTAGATTAAGAAAAATGATACATCTCTCCTCAGGAGCCAAAATAGATTTTAACCTATTTAGTCGATTATTCCTATTAATGATTCTTCGATAAAATTCATTTAAATCTGCAGTAGCAAATCGATTAAAGATCAAAATATATAATTTTATATTTTTCTTAAAAAAAATTATATACAATATGAAACTAGTTTATAACTTTTGAAATAATAGTAAAAATGATTTACATATACTATACACTGACAATATATTTACGTGCAATATTTTTATCACGCTTATTTAAGCTAATACTTACTAAATATAAAAATTTTAGATAATCTGACACAAGTAAAAGATAATATTTGTTCCATAATATAAATTTACAAATAAATACATAACTATTTTTTATATAAAATTTATTTATAATAAAAAACTGCAGATAATAAATACCTATTTTACAGATCATCATTATCATTTACTATATCATGTTTCTTTATAAGCTATAATATTTATTCTCTAAATTTTAAGCAAAATCTCTAAAGAATATCTACTAACAATCAAGAAGTTCTTCTTGATCACAATAAAATAATAAATATACATATTTATTATTTTCACATCTTATATATAAAACTTGCAAATTAAATACATAGCCAATATTCTTTTATAACTTTTATATACGATATCCTTTTACTATGTTTAAAATAAAATATAATTATACAACACAAAACACTAAATATACAACTTTCGTAGATTCAATTAACATTTTGTAGTTTTAATATATTCATAATACACATATAAAAACCAAATTAATTAACATAAATGAAAGAAATTTGTGATTCATATATTGTAAAAATTATTTATTTATTTCAACTACGAATTGTTTTAATAATACATATCTAAAATATTTATTATAAAACTATCAGTAACTTTTTTAAAATTTTATAACATAAAAAAACGAAACACACTATGTTAATGTACCAACAATAATTCTATTTTGACCTAATAAAGATTATTAAAACTCATAAAATAAGAGTTTAAAATAAAAAAATTATTTATGTTTTGTGAAAATTTATTCATTCAATAATAATATTAGTATTGATCTACGAGACAAATTGTTCATAACAAATCGTACTCCCCCATCTAACTGTACCATAGGACGTAAATCTGGAGGGATAACAGGTATTGCTAATAATACCATCCAAGAAGGATCTGCACCTGTTGCAATAAAATTTTCCAATAAACGTAATCTTTTCATCTTCTTTTTAAATTTAAAATATAAGTTTTTTTGATTTTTAGGAGGATGCAAAGATTCTTCACGTAAATCTTTTGCTATTACATCTAAATCTAAATTTTGTAACAATTTATGAATTGCTTCTGCTCCAATAGAGACTTCAATACCTGAATATAATGGATATTCTTTAAATAATTGTTCTTCAATATTTTTCCATTCATGCGTTTCTAATAACTGTTTATACTCCAGTTGAGAATCCGCTATTGATTTAATTACGATATAAGAATGAAAATAAATAATTTTTTCTAAATTTTTTACACTTAAATCTAAAGCAACTGCAATATAACTCGTACTTCCTTTATACTTAATAAATCATGCTTACAAAATTTTTATGGAAATACTAGTTGTTATATTTTAATATAAGATAGTATACAATATTTTTATCCACTTTTAAATCGTAAGTAAAACAATTTTATTGATAATAGATACAAGCAATACTTACCGTACCATGCAAATAGTAAATGTCAATATTTTATGACATTTATTTATCTTATATTATTATTTTATATGAACTATTAGGATGAATAAATAGGTAATCAATCTATATTTCACAGTATATGAATAGAATATAAACGAGGAGCTTTTCCTTGTCGATTTCAATAAATAAATAATACATAAGTCAAACAGATACCAAACATGAGTTACGGGAGATGCCAATTCAATTCATTGTTATATATAGATAAATAAAATTTCTATATATTCTTATTTAAAACTACATGCAATATCAGAATTATGTTGTTTTTAATATAATTTTTATACACGATAAAATAAATTGTTAAATATAATCTAATATTTAATTTTTTTAATATCTAGACTTATAAAAACTAGAACAAGTCAAGTATATTAAAAAAGTTTCATTTACAAGTTATATACTTTATTTTGATTTGATCTAGTAAAACTATAACAATATAAAATATTACCTCTATTCTATATTGTTTCAAATTGAGTAGATAGGTGTAAATATTATACTTTTTCAATAATCAACAAAAATATCATTATAGTAAATGTATAGTACTATAGTACGAAACTCTCAACAAAATCCATAGATAATATACTTTTCCTTATACGGATTTACGTACATTTCAATCTATTGCTAATCTAAGAAAATACCTAATATATATCATATTACGATAATCTATCTAATGTTTATTTTTTATACTATTAAACCATACTATCTATAAATTATAACGATAAATATTTATAATATATCAAAATCATTTAAAATCACTAAATCTAAGTGTTTTTGATATTTATTTTTTTTAATAATTTCACCACTGTTATGCTATGAGCTAATTATAATATATTATTTATTAACAAGATAAATTTCATATTTCTTTATTTTATAACAGTGCATTATATCTTTTTATAAGTAATGTACACTATTTTCAATATTAAATTTTTATATTTATCAAATTATTAATTTTTTTTGTTCACAACAAGCTTAAAATTTTATAGCATACAATAGGTACAACACATTAATCTTTGATTAAGAATATAATATAGTATAATAGATAATAAGTCAATGATAAACTGAGATTTTTAATTACAAAAAGATTCCTTGCAATTTATTTCCACGGTTTTATAAATATAATAGATAAGACGAACTCTACATCAACAGTATAATTGTAGTTTCCTTTAGATGAGTCTAATCAAGTCAAATCTATAAATTGAAGTAATCTCTTATACTCTGTTTGCTAAATTCTTTATTTTATAAAGATAAATTTATCTAGTCACTAACTAATATTGATATTATAATTATTAAGAATTAATTTTCGAATAATTGAAGAATTCTTAGTATCAAAAACTCTATTTTTCAAAATGTAAAATGTAAAGAAAATTTAATACTATAATAAAAAAATTCTAAGCTTTCTTTTTAGAACAGATCTCACAAAAGTATCAAAATATAATATATATAAAATAAATCAAAATACTATCAAATACTTTTATTATGTTGAATACTTAATGTCAAGAATACCAATAGCAGATTGTACTCAATTAGTTTATTTTTAGACAATTTATAAATGAATCACACTATAGCCCATGCGATGTCTCCTAACTTTGGATTCAATAATTTCAACACCACATCTTTCACATATAATACCTTTATCTCTAAATCTTTTATATTTTAATATATTAGATACGTACAATAAATATCTATATAATTAGAATAAAAAACTTATTTCAGCTACAATCTTCCAAATAATTCTTATATAAATTTATATATTTATAAGATTTACTATTGATAATAATGAATGAATAATGAATTGTCATAATTTCACATAATCAAATACATATTAATGCTGCAAACTAATTATATACATCTAATTAATAATGATAATACAAACTATACCAATGGATATGGATATCGATACTATCTTTTTGTTTGATTATGAGCTTAATAATATAATCTCTATATATTATTTTTACTTACGATGATATAACAGCTTTATTATACATGTCATTATTATAATAATTTTATTTTTATATAAAAACATATTGATGTATTACATACAGCTATAAAATATCTAGATATTTAAATTTTGCTAATTCGCTAAATTATATAATGAACAAAAACATCGCGCGCTCTTTGACAACAAATCAACACATTTTAATAGATTTCTATATATATCTTTAAATAAAAACTATAAATTTATTGGATTAATAAATACAGTTCTAATATCCTTACTCTCGTTTATATATAGCCAATCAATAAGCATACTTCAATAATAATTTTTTTATTAGGTGATTAATTTGAGTATCGGATGTATATATATCGTATATTAAAAAATACCCTCTTTTTAATATATAACTATCCAATATTTAAAATAATTTAAACTTTAGTTCTAAGATAATGCAAAAATTTATCAATTTTTTTATCAAAAAACTATCTCCGATCAACAATTATAACAAATTATCAAATATGCTTAAATATTCTGTAACTTAAAAGGCTTGTTTTCTATATCATTGTTTAAAAATACAAATTCATTATGATAATCTAAAATATACATGTTTTTTAACATAAACAAATATATTGAACTTTAATCAAATAACATATACGTGAGTATTTTTTATTATCATAAAGTGTTTATTAAATTGTAACTATAAAAAAGTAAAATAAGAAATTTTAATATGAATAATTGATCGTTTTTTACTATGAAGATTTTTTAATTATAGCAAATGTTTCCTGTTTATAAAAACTTTTATACTGATTTAGGCATAGTACAGATATTATAAAATTGGAGAAAGTTATATATAGTCTTTTTTGATAATTGCTTATCCAACCTTTTTAAATAAAATCTAACAAGTTAAATTTTTTTGATTATAAGAGATTATTTAATAAATTAAATTTTGTGATAAAATATTACTTTTATGAATAACATTTTTGAAGAATAATAAAGAAACTAAAAACATAACTCTTCTAAAAAAGTTTTATAACTACTTTCTTAAAATTTACATCAATTTATAAAAAAACACCTACAGAATTTTTTTACAATATACATTAATACTACATCCATCACAGCTTATTTTTTTTTACTTGAAATAATTTCACATTCTATTGCTGTTGCTAAATAATTTATTAAATTTAAATAATAAATTAAAATGAACTAATCAGCTTAGATTTCACTGCTTTCTTCTACATATTGTTTATAAAAATATAAAATTTATTTATTTTTAAAATACTAATGATATACGCTTTGATATTAACTAGTATATTATATATATACCAAATTACTATGCTATCAAATAAATATATATATGACATATTTGTAAGTCAATTACATATACTATATTTTATATGATTTGAGCTTGATTTGTTGTATTTTATTATACTTAATCGTCCAAATAAGTTTAGCTCATCTAATAAATTAACTTCATATATTTTTATTGCTATTGTCATATTGTAAAAAGATTCATTAACATAGGGTATAGTACTATTAACTTTTTATATAAGCATCAAATATTTTGTATATTTATACTATACAAATACATCAGGTGTATATGTATTATTTTTTTGTTAATGATAATAAATACTAGTAATGATCTCGTAAAATATGATTAGAGATAGTTCAATACTTTGATGAATATCACATTATCAAGTATTTCAATATATACATATTACTAGTAGACATAATTTTGTATAACATCTGATGTATCTATAAAAACAATTATTATTATCAAAAGTTTTTCCATAAATTGCTTTACATGTGTATAATATATAAATCATAAAAAAATATAGATATCGCATACTTTATATTTTATTCAATCAAATAACTGTTTGTGTTGGACATTTTTTATAATCAGCATCTAATCATAACTTACTATTTATACTTTATATAATAATTCTTAAATTTATTATCATATTAAATAAAAGTTTAATCAAAAAGTTAGATATATACATTACTCTAGATATATAATAAGACTAGGGTTTTATCTGTAAACTATTAAATTACTCGAGTACGGAAAAATATTTTCTGACTGTTTAAACTACTAAATATAAACAATCAGAAAATTTATACTACCATTAAATAATAAAATCTAAGTTATAATTATATATATCTATTTTATTAAATTGACCCACAGTGACATTCCCAATCTTTAATAGGACCAAAAATTCTTTCACAGAATAATCCTTCCATTTCTGGTTTCAATGTTCTATAATTAATCGTTTCTGGTTTTTTGACCTCTCCTACAATTTGATTGTTAGGCAATATTCTCTGACCCCATTGGCGAATCTTATCAGGTGAAGCTAAGTTAATTTTTATATAATCAAAATATTTTCCAAATTTCATTGTAATGGTTCTTATAAATTTAAATTATAACTTTAAGTAGACTATCTTGGTTAAAAACTTGTTTTGCCATTTATAAGTTTAAGAATCTATAATTTGATTATAATTATATTCCTCAGTAGACATTAAATCTACTTCTATGCTTTGTTTATCATTATTTTCCATAAATTCAACTTTATAAGCAGCAATATCTAAACATAATGACTGTAATTCTCTCATTAACACCTTGAAAGATTCTGGAGTTCCAGGTTTCGGATTTTATTTAAACAAAAATTTTATTAATATGTATGGTTAAAATTACTTTAATTATAAAAAAACTGGCAAGTATTTTACTGATCTATATATAAAATATTAATTTTATACAGATGACAATTTTTTCTTATTTTATATTTCCTACATAATTAAATAATTATACAACTAAGAAAGCTTGACCATCATATTTTAATAATAAAGCAATAGTATCTATTTTTACACATATATTTTGATTAAAATTATTAGTCAACTTCTATGATTCTTTTATATGACTAACCATTTATTATTTTTTTATTAAATGTAGTCAAATTTTTAACCTTATTATTTATTCAACAACAATTGACAGCGTTATTTCTTCATAAACATAGTTAATTTTTTTATAATAAATTAAACATTGTATTCACCATAAATATATCATATAATAATTAAACAATTTCTATAAATAAAAATTAACTTAATTATTTTTAATTATTCATACATTTCGATTACAATTTAATATATTATTAATCTTTCAGATAACTATTCCTATTATTGATTTTACTGCACATATTATATTAAATGTAAATATATTAAAGAAGCTATAAATATCTTATTTATCATACATATTACTCCATTAGAAGTCTTTTGACAAAAAGGCTGTTGCACATTGTTTCATAATTAATAGTGATGTATAAGTTTATCACTTCTATCACTATTAAATGATTTTATATCTTTTATAATCAATATTCTAAGATCTTTTTGCGTTTCTTATTTTTATACTTGTATTCACTATCATAGTAGAATACGCATTACACAGCGTATTTCTACAAATATACAATAAACTTCTTGTCAACAATTTTATTTTATGCGTGAAGTAATTTATTATTTTTTCAAAGTATTCAGAAAAATACTAATATCATCCATAATAATCAATGACTTAACTTGTAAATATTATTATACTCAACTAGCAACCTACAAACCTACAGTTATTAATTAGATGATATGTCAATTTATTGCTAAATATAAAAATCATAATTATATTATCCTAAAAATTTGAAACACACAATTGCATTTCCTTTAACTATTGCATTTAAAGTTTCGTTTCGTAAAAATTATATGTTATTTAATATCATTTATCTTTTAAATCTATGTATCACATATCACATGTCGCATAGCTATTCAATTTTCAATTTTAAAAATATCTCGGTTCAAATCAAAAAAATCATACTTAGAATTACAATAATATGTATAGATTATCTATCATAATAATCTTTAAGATTTTTGCACAAATCAATATTAATATAAAATTTATAATTATTTAATTATTTCGTCTCTTCATAAAATATTTAATAGATAAAATTTATAATTATTATGCTGAGCATGTAAATATACACATATTGATTTTAAACATCTGCAATTTTGTACGACTTTAAGTGTATATAAATAATCATAATTACTATGGTACGATAGTATGTATTATAGGAAAAATGACTTAATACAACCAATTGTAACTAATCATGTATAAAAAGTCAGGATTTATAGATAAAGTATATACATTTTACATATTTAGGTTCGTAATAAAAACATATGACTTGAACATATGCAATAATTGACCCTCTATTATATTATAAACCTTATATCTATAGAATGGTAACATTTACATAATCATACTTACCTTCCTTGCATATCATCTGATTTTACAGTTAATAATTCTTGTAAAGTATAGGCTGCGCCAAACGCTTCTAATGCCCATACTTCCATTTCTCCTAACCGTTGTCCTCCATGTTGTGCCCTTCCACCTAAAGGTTGCTGCGTCACCAATGAGTATGGTCCCGTTGATCTAGCATGAATTTTATCATCAACAAGATGAACTAATTTTAACATATAGGATTTACCAACCGTAATAGGATTACTAAAAGGTTCTCCTGTTCTGCCATCAAACACTATCGTTTTGCCTGGATAACTATGATTAAATAGCCAGTTATACTTTTTTTTCTCTTTTGCTTCATACAATTTTTGATTGATTAAAGAACGTGAAGTTTCTATACCATACATTTCATCAAATGGCACAACTTTAAATCTTTTATCTAAATATTCTCCAGCTAACCCTAATAAACATTCAAATAATTGTCCTACATTCATCCTAGAAGGTACACCTAAAGGATTTAATAAAATATATCTAATTAGTAAATTTAATCATTTACTATTATAATATACTATTAATCAACAATTCAATATCGTTGTCATAGCATAGTATGTACACCTATAATATTATAATGTATCATAGTCATAACAAACAAAAGTTGTGAGAAAAATATATTATTCCTATAATTTTAAAGGAAAATATTTATTATAAAACCATAAAAAAAAATTTTACTTCCGATGGCTTGGTAATAATTATATTTAAAATAATTGATATAATTATGAAGTATAATTGTATATATATATTAAAATAAGACAATTTATTGCTTTGCTTTACTTTAAATTACTTACATTATAAGTATAACAAATCTATAATGTGCATCTCTATAAATTTATTTATACCTATAGAAAATATATTATTAGCATTTAGCTTAATGCTGTTATTTAAAATTTTCTTCTAAACTGTTATAATCTCTGCAATAATTGAAATAAATATAGCAAAATAAAAGAAAGAATATCTAAAAACTCACATCACTATTAAGGAATAATGTTTGATAGATCAAATAAGCTTCAATATTATGCTAACTTACAGGTTATCTTTACAAATGAACAACTGATGATTAAGCGAAACTTTTTTTAAATAATAAATTATATTCTAAAATTTTTATTTATAATTAAGAATATTGTTATATAAAAATCATAATTATAATCAAATTATTTCTAAAAATATAACTATATTTTTCCAAAATTCATATCTGCCATTTTTATAACATATGATTTATAGCGTATATTTAATTATAATTTTCTATCATCATTAAGACATATATTATCATATTTTTTTATTCTTTTACTAAACAATTTATTGTTATAATTATGTGATACAATTTCTACTCTTTATTTTGCCTCTTAATATTATTTATGAATTTTTTATTATATAACAAAAATAAATTTTAAATATTTTATATCAACAGTATGAAAGAAAAACTATGATAACATATCTGCATATAAATTCTTATCAATGTATGAACATGTATTTATTTGTTTATATCTAAAAAATTAAGATTTTTTTCTATATCAATATATTATAATCATAAAATTATTGACTTAAAAATAGCTTTTATGTATCATTCATAATGGCATAATCATTTATTATATAATGTTCATAGTTAGAAGAAATAACGTTATAAGATGTCTATGTAAATATTATGTAAACAAAACAAATAAACAATTATTATACAGCATAAACATTAAGAAAATGATCTAATCCATCTTATATTATATTATAATTAACAAACAAATCTTTTAAAACATTATTCTCGATAACATCATTGATAGCATATTGTATAAATACAATCTCAAGCATAAATTTACAATATATGCGGAATAATCATAAGATATTTTATCCTAAAAGAAATAATATTTGCATTATATTTATATCTTACTAAGCAAATAAATAGTATGATCAGAACTATTTGGTTTATAATTATAACTCTAAATTAATATTATACACAATAACGTTATCCTATTGCATGTTGTATATACTATTTCTTCACTTATTTTAATAAATACTAAGTACACTATAACATAAAATTCTATAATTTATAATATTATAATAGATATAAATCATACATAACCTATAATGTATTATATAATAAAAATAAAACTAACTAATATATCAAAAACAAAATTATTAACTAGTTATAACAAATTCTTTAATAAAAAAATTGAATCATTTTAAATTTTTTAACACGGTTTATCATTTAAAAATTCTCTTTTTCAAAAATTATGTATATTAAACTTTTATTGCATAACTTTTCGTTGAAATCTTTTTATAGCTATTAAATACATATTTGTTGATTATTATAAAACAAGAATTATAAACAGATAATTTATGCATCTTTAATACATCACGATATGTATTAACTTTTTAATGATGTTATGGATAAATTATGAGAGAAGCTTATTGTCGCAATTAATATATTTATACAGTATTAAATTTATGCTCAAATGTATAGTTCAAAATCAAATTTGAAATAACTTATTATTTACAATAACTCATCAAAATTTGCATCTTTTTATAAGATGTATGAAACCAAATAACATTACAATAATTACTTAAAAATCTACTATTAACTCAACAAAGCTATACAATAACATTATAGTCATCTCTATTTATAAAAAATTTTTCTTATAAGAGTTTTAAATTTAAATATTACTGAAACTTAACCCCAAAAAAAAGACTTTTTCTATAGTAAATTTATCATGATAATCAATATTTTATAACTATTACTATGAAATAAAAAATAAATTGTTTCTAAATAAAAGTTGTAAACATTTATCATTAAACATACAAATATTTCAAATATAATACAAAGTAAAGATCTTCGTCTAATATTATCTCAAATTTTAGTTTATAAAAATATAATATATAGATTATATTGATAAACTATTGCAAAAATTGTTTTGTATTTAAATATATATTCAAATATCTATACATACCTATAGGAGTACCATCAGCTAAATATGGCATATCTTGTTGAGGCAAAATTCTCAATATCAATGAATACTTATAAATATAAATACAAGCATTCTTATATTATAACTTTACCTAGAATATAATTACGTATAAAGCTTTTATTTTTTGATGATTTTTGATTTCAAATAATATCATAATAAGAAAATTTTTATGGATAATCTGATACCCCCCCCCAATTACTCTAGTAGTCGTAGAAAATAAACATTGTTTCGAGAACTAATTCATAAAAAAATTTATATCTTTAATATTAACTTTATATCCAAATAAGTTATAATAACAGATCAATATTATATTTTAATTTTATTACTTGGTAACTATAAAATTCATTTTAATTAAAACAATAATTATTAATATAATCTCTACTATAGCTTATATTTAATTTCATAATTTCTTGTTTATTAATCTAAATATAGAGAATTAATATGATTACTAAAAATAATTTTAATTAATAAATTACACGAAATTATACCTTTGTTACCATGACGACCAGCCATTTTATCACCTACTTGAATTTTTCTTTTCTGAGCCACATAAACTCTAATAATTGCATTTGTACCAGGTGGTAATTAAGCATAATAATCTATTATAATGCTTTAGATTATTTCTTCTTAAATCATATTTAAAAAAAAATTTTGTATGATTTTTAGATAATATCTCTCATAAATAATAAAAATAGAGACTTATAATTATTGTCCCAATACAAAATAACAACATATATTATAAAAACACCTGTTATTAAATAATATATTTCAGGCCTTTTTTATTTTTTTATTTCGTAGAGTATAAATAAGTAGAATTAAACAATCAAAATATATTACTACATATATATGAACTTCTCTCATAGTTCTTTTAATTTTTTCCTTATTATGAATATTGTTTAAAAGTAAATCCTAACTTATTTATATACTTTATAAGTATGAGTACATCAAATTCTTGTTACTCCTTACATTCATCACCTCGTTGACGTGTAAATACCCTGATACTTACTACACGACCTTTTGCAGCATTAGGTAATTTTAACGATGTATCTTTGACATCACGTGCTTTTTCACCAAAAATAGCTCTTAGCAATTTACCTTCTGGAAGAGGATCCGTTTCTCCTTTAGGAGTAATTTTACCCACTAGGATGTCTCCAGATTCAACCCAAGATCCTATCTTAATAAAATTTAATTATAATATTGCATTTATTAACAATAAATTTTAACAAAAAACTTTGTATACTACTATATTAGTTGCAAAGATTTTATCAGTTTATATGTAGATGATCACAATTTAAAATAATCTATTATTTGAGAATCTAGACTGTTAATCAATAGTTGTTTATATAGCTCTAGCTCAGCCAGATTCGTAAATTCATCCTGAAGTGAGTACGATTCTTTATTTAAATTTAATTAATTTTTTAATAATACAATATCATTTATATCAAAACATTATAGATATCTAATTTTTAGATTTTTAACGTTCTCTTTTTAAACTCTAATATTTGCATTTAATAATTTATAATAATATGCTTGCAATTTCATAGCTAATAAAAACTGTTAATAAAACATTTTAATCAACTTAATATGCGATAATTTTTTATCTCACATTACACATACTTTCCAATTATAGTCAAAACTACAAAAAATTCAGTTTTTATACATCATCAAATCTGAATAAGCATCCGATTTTAATTAACAAATAGATACCATAAATATCATATAAGATAGATTAAACAATGTTTTTACACTACTTATTGTCTATTATTTATAATAAAATAAGATATTTATTGGTGATATAATTTAAAAATATATCAAAATTTCATTTTATTAAACAAATGATAGTAATTTCATAATTTATTATATACATATTTGTAATAATTTATTACTTCGTAATTTCATAATTTATAAAGTTTAACAACGCACTACCATTTCGATCTAAATGAATAGTAGCTTCTTTTCCAAGAAAAAATAAGTACTCAAAATATATTAACTACTTTTTTGATAAAAATATATTTATAATTTTTATATTATATTTATTTTTTCAAAATGATACATCATTAATATAGATTTTGTAATATAACCAAAACAATAAATGTTGCAAATAATTATTATAATTTTAAAAATAATAGTTTTGATTGTAACTTCAGAACTTTTATATTTTTAAAAAGACTTACATATCATCTTTATAAAGTTATATATCAATAGTTACTATTCTTCATTTGATTAGTAAATTTTATTATATGGAATTATTTTTTGACGTATCAGATAAATATATAATCTAAATTTTATGAACAACATCTCACTATTTGGAATATCATTAGTAATTTTTTCAGGTCCCAATTTGGTTTGACGAGCTTCTATTTCGTATTTTTCTATATGAATTGATGTATATACATCATCGTAAACCAATCTTTCATTAATCAAAAATGCATCTTCATAATTGTACCCTTCCCATGGCATATATGCAATTAACACATTTTTACCTAATGCAATTTCACCTAAATCTGTAGAAGCTCCATCGGCAATAGCCTGACCTTTTTTTACTTTTTCTCCTGGCCATACAAATGGTTTCTGATTTATACACGTATCTTGATTGGATCTATAATATTTACGCAACCTATAATGAATAATATTATTATTTTCATCTCTTATACCAATATTATTAGAAGAAACATAATCCACTTGTCCTGATTAGAGACTAGATGCTTTTTCTACAAAATACAACTCTCATGGAAATTCATATATTAAATGTCTATTGAATATGAATTTTTTTTTTGTTTGCATCGTGTTACAATTTTATTCTCCATTTATTCTAAAACAAAGTTTATAAAATTTTTTTCCTTTTTTACATTTAAACAGTTCTATATATTTTTACGCATCTATAGCATCTATATTATTCAGAAATACGCATTCTTAATCAAACATATAATGAAAAAATTATTAATCTTTATTTTATTAAAATAATTAAAAATATCATTAGGATACTAGCACAAGTAAAAAAAATACAATAATATGAATACCTATTTGACTAATAAAAATTAATTATAACATCAAAAAACAATAATCTATACTTTATATTTGCCCCTATCATGCAATATATTAACTTAAAAAATACTCAGAAAATATTAACTAAACTATATCATATATAATTCATACTACATTCTAGTTTTAACATAAGTTGTATATATTAACATTATAATCAAATTCCATAGATATAATCTATATGTTTATAATAAATAAAATTCAAAAATTACTAATCATTAGACCTAACTCTATTTTTAGATTGTAAATGAATTTTAAAAAATTTTACATGATAATATATCTATAATAATATGCAAAATACAATATAAGATATTCGTATCAGAATAATAACAGACTGAAAATTTAAGACTTACAGTTAATATTTTGCATATATATATATATATATATATATATCAATAATAGTATAAAATATATAATCGATCACTTTATAATCTTATAAGTTTCGTATCAATAAGGTATGCTTTTATAAAATTTATTCAGTATATATAATTGTATACAATTTATTTTTTAATTATATTTATTTTGCCATCTAAAGTTTATAAAGATATTCCTCAAAAAATTAATCCTTTTAGTAAATTTGATTCGAATCATTTGATTTTATTATCCCTGATAAAATAAAAAATTTGATTTTATTAATGACGAATCTCACATGTTCTACTAATGACAACCATTCCAGAATCTCTAGCTGTCTTGGATTCAAAACCTGTACCAATCAACGGTCTTTCTGGATACAGCAAAGGTACAGCTTGTCTTTGCATATTTGATCCCATCAGAGCTCTATTGGCATCATCATGTTCAATAAATGGAATTAATGCTGTAGCAATTGAAATCATTTGCACTGGCGAAATAGCAATAAAATCTACTTCATTAGACGAAGCAACAATGAAGTCAACTAAATACGTAAAAATTTATATAGATTATTTGATATATCTTTTATCAAAACTATTTATACAATATTAATTGTAAAAAGTTTATTTTGCAATACATAAACAATAACTATTATTGGGTCATAAATTATTATATATTATATAAAAATTATATACAAAATATGCTAATTAACAATAATAACGAATATAAAAAATCAATAAAAAAACTTTATAATAAGATAGTATAAAGACATATTCTCAAATATAATTCTCCAAAATTATTTACTATATATAAATTTTACTCAATAAGAATTCACATCTATAGTGCGTTGATTTATAATGATTCAATTAATTCATCAAAAGATATTGTATCAAATATTGAAAATAATGTTAATTAAATATTATTAAATAGATCTTATTATTTTAGCTTTAAAGTTAAAATAAATTACTTTTTAGCTAGCGAAATAATATAGGTTATAAGATTTCAAAATATATATACTTATTTTTTAATTATATAATCACATATAAAGGATGAAATGCACTATAAAATTATATTTGTTGGTCAAAATGAGTGTTAATAATACTGTTAACTAATCTTTGCAATATGTTATAAAAGAGATGAAGCGTTTCCTGTAAATTAATCGAAATTAATATCTTAATAAAAACAATTATTTGTCATACAATATCTAACTTTAGATATTGATTTCTTCATGTAAATAATTATTAAATATAAATAAATGCTTTTATCAAAATATATTAAGTACCACTGTATCTATAATCCATGGTAAAATCTCATAAATATATCATTATGTTTACGTACATTTTGACTATTTATATGAAGCATACAGTCTTGACGATATCGAACAGGAACGATATTTTCTTTGATGTATGACAAATGATTAATTTTAACAAAGTAGTCAATACATTTATTAATCAATTAACTCTCTCATAAAACTATAAAAAAATATTAATATATATACAGCTTATAAGCATAAATTGATTATTATTGTTTATTGATTTCATACTGTTTAATGTTATTCTTAAAAACTAGCTAATTTAATAGCTATTACATTCAATCAATAAATCATTTTATTAATTATGTCTTTTAAATAGTTTATATATTTTAATGCAATATCCAACACTTTAACAATTTCAATTTGTTGTATATTTATTTATCTTAAACATTATAGATCTTAAAAATTCAACATTTTAAACAAATCAATTTAAATTAATAAATTTGTATCTAATATGTACTATTTGAATAATAAAAACAATCTTATATCGTGAAAAAAATATGTATTAAAGATTTTTTTGCTCCAGAATAAATTGTTTATGCCTAGTTTAGAAGGCTATTCTAAACATAAAACAAGATAACAATAATAAATCTTACAATATCTCCAGGTGCCACTCGATAAAACAATAGGTAAAACTGTATAAAACAATATGAATATATATGCTCATTTTACAGCAGAACTTTTAATATAAATGTTTATATAAAGCTCATAGATTGCTATACAATTATTAAAAAAATAGTAAAAAACTTCAAACAGAATAATTTTATTTATTTCTTATTTTGTTAGATCAATTCTGTGACAACCATTTTTTTATATTAAAAAAAATATATACAAAATTTTTTTATTCTTATTTTAATAAATTTTATTATATTAATACAGTATCATGAACCTTAAAACATATCCGTTTTTATTATAGTTTTAAGTTAAAATATAAATTATTTTTTACTATATCACTATTTTATAGAAATACATACAACAGAAATATTTCATAAATTAATTTTAAGTAGAAAAATCTATTGCACCTGTATTTTTACCATAAAATTCTTTATTAGTATATTTTTTATATACAACAAAAATGTTTTTTTAGGTAAAGATAAATTATTTAACTCTCATGAAGATCTGTATAAAAAACTTTCAGCTAATACTGATCATGACTTCTTAATACAAAATATAGAAGCTTGTTTTACTATATCAATTCATTTAATCACATTTTAAAAGATTTAATTACCACATTCTTGTTTTTTGATTTAATTTCATTTAAAACTTAACAAACTCATTATTTATAAAGCTACCTGACAATAAAGTTTTTTTAAACTTTCAATAGTGCCCATACATAAATATGAGTGTTCAAGATTTTATACCCATCTCATTTTCATCATCATAAACTATTTTAAATTTTTAACAATTATCATTATCTTGCTGATTTAATTTTCCTCTTTATTAAAAACTTTACATTTTAGATAAATAAAAAGAATTGAAAAATAAAAATATTAACAATCAATAAATAAATATTACATGAAATAAATTAGATATACTTATATCGTTATTTATCACGCTTCTTTTTTATTTCTTGATACATTTAATGTTGCAGCAAAAATATATGGTCAATTTTTTGCAAAATAATTTTTGCTCAAGTATTTACACCCCATATGTTCTAATAATATAATTTTAGTGCTTATTTTTTGCATTTACACATAGATAGAAGGCCTGTTCTTACCGCTCAAGCTTATAATTTATCAGCAACAGAATTTTATAATAAATCAAAAATTTGAAGGAGAAATTTTTTTTCTTGTCTTGTCTATAAAATAGATTAATATCTTAAAGTCAACACGTCTGCTATCATAAATGATTTCACAATTTTTAAAACCAGAGAACAAGATTAAAATTATTATAAAAAATCTTATCACAAAAAGAATGACTCCTTACAATAGATTTATAATAAAAATATGTAAAATTTTTAAAAAAATGAGTGACTTGCTACTTTCCTAATAGTGCAAGAATATTTTTCAATAATCATAGTTAAGTAATAAATTTTTTTAGTTCTATATAGATTGGATTTTTTTACCAACAAGTATTCATCTATTCATTTTTTATGATAATAAGAATATCCATATTAAATTACACTGTCGATTTACTTCAATGAGAATTATATAATTAATATTTTTCCATAAAAACATGAACTTGATATAGATTAATTAAAAACAATATTCATATCTTTAAAGTTACTTCGTCTCCTAAACATAATCCACACAATAACTCAAAATAAAACTTACTTTTTTCCCCTTTGTAAAAAATTATAAATAAAAAAAATTTATATAATTCAATTCAATGATATTAACAAAATTTGTTAAATTGAAAAACACTTTTAATCTTTTAATTAAAACATATTAGTTTTTTATACGTAATTTTACAAAAAAATGAATGTTTTAATTATAAAATTTTCAAGAGCTTAACTCTTATGTCAATCTATAGATAAGAATTCCAACTTATACAGATCTTTAATGCAAAATAGAAAAAACTTTAACTTTTATTAATTATTGACAAATAACTATTTCATTGATAAAAAGCTGCGATAATTTGTCTAGTTCACTATTGATCATTATGACAAATAAATATAAATGTACACGATACTAACAATATATAATGTAATTACTGTTGTCTATACCTAAAACAAATAAAAGTTATTAATACTTTAATGAATTATGCGTCATACCATTAATAGATATTACATAGCAACACAATTTATACAACATTCATCACTATTATAGAGTTTCTTTATTTTTTGATTACTAATAACGTAATAACTTAAATTATAATACAAGTTGAATTGATTAAATTCTGGGAGTATGCGTAATAAACAAATACTTTTTATCCTCCTTTTTATATTATAAATATTTCTAATATTTAAAATATATGATGTTTTTACAAAAATTTATTTTATTCAATCAAGCATGATATTACTTTGTACCTAAAGATATAAATTTAAGAAAAGACGAATTTTATCATCCTAAATATAGAGTTTATATAAACGAATAAATAACAAAAATTTATAAATTTTATAAGAATAATTACATTATTTTTGTTATAATCTAAAAAATAATACTAATAGTACTAGATATACAATTAATACATAATAATAGTTATATAACATATGTATTATATTTATAATTCGTCCCATACTAAAGACATTACATAAAAAATAAATCTATATATAATTTAACTTGAAAACAGGATTTATAAATGATACGATATACGATTATAAAGTTATTTTAATACAATATTTACCCTATGCATCGCACTATTAATAATATCTTAAATAATCTTATATATTATATTCAGTAAAATTATACAATATAATATGTGATGTTGTGATGTTCTTATATAATAAATATTTAGAAGACTTTGGTTTTTATTTGAACAAAACATTTTGCTCTTCTTATAAAATAACATAGTTGTTATTTTTTTATATTTCTATTCAGTAGACGATATATAACGTCCAATGAATATATAAAATATAACGGACAATTATCTTCCTCATCTGCTGTCATATAAATTGGAGCATCAGAATAATGTACTTTATTATTGTAAAATACTTTGACATGAATTTCAAATTTATTTTCAACTAGGTAGAGAATCGAACATTTCCATTTCATCAATATTATAGATGCTCTGTTATAGATATCTCTTACTTAACTAGAGATTATCTATCTGATTTCATCTTTTTAAACTTATAGGAAATGACTCTCATTCAGAACCGTACGTGAGACTTTCACCTCATACGGCTCCCAGGTTTATCAGGTCCTCACCTTGCTCCGTTTCAACCCATGAATAGGTTGATGTTGATGACAACTCCTATGGAGAACTATCAAGTTTCTGTATGAGTTATTCTCGTGACTTCCATCTATGTGATGAAGATCAATTTGATCATCACTTGCAAACTTTAAATTACATTCACCACATCTGAACTTTTGTCGTTTTAGCATTTTGGCTTTCAATCTGTCATACTGTTTATTCTTTCTGTTACTCCAATAAATCCAATCATTATCGAATGGCGACTTGTCACTTTTCACCGCAACATGCTTAAAAAGTGCGAATTTATGATTATTGAAGATATCTTGAATTTTTTCTATCCTAACGACTTTAGCTTCAGTTCTCTTTTTTCTCTTGAGTTTATTATTTGCCTTTTTAACAAACTTATAAACCCATTCATTAATTGACCATAAGTTTACAGTTGATAGGTCACAGTATTGATGATAATTTCTCCAGCCTCTGTATATTACTTTAACCTTTTCTAATCTCTTTTTTAAGTCAAGCCTGCAGTCCTTCATCTTTGTTTTAATCTTCTTAATCATCTGGATTCTATTCTTTTTTGATGGTCGGCATGTTAAACTATGATTTGGTTTTACTTCAAAACGCCATCCCAAGAAATCAAAACCTTTTGTTGATTTTACTAAATGAGTTTTTGCTTCTTTAACCTTTAGCCCTCTTTCTATCAAGAAATCGTCTATCTTTTTACGAAGTTGATCCGCTTGTTCTCCTTCTTGTAAAAAGAAGACAATATCATCTGCGTATCTAATTCCCCGTTGTGCTATTTCAGATTTCTTACTTCTAATGACACTTCTATCCTTACAGAAATATTTATAAGGTTGATTCCATAAATCCTCAATACCATGAAGAATTATGTTACAGAGTAAGGGTGAAATAACTCCTCCTTGAGGGGTTCCTTCATGCGTAGCTTCTCTTTCCTTTAATACTCCTGCTTTCAGGGCAGATCTTATTATTCGATTCATATAGGTAGGGAGATATATCTCTTCCATAAGTCTATCATGATTTATTTTGTCAAAACATTTTTCAATATCCAGTTCCAAAATACGTTTTTCATAATTTATGTCTGATTTTTTCAGATTCACAAATATTTGCATAAGAACATCATGAGTCGATCTTCCAGGACGGAACCCCCAAGAACCTTTTGAAGCATATGCTTCGTATACGGGTTCTAATGTATACTTTAACATACATTGAACGATTCTATCCTTAATAGTGGGAATCCCAAGAGGTCTCTTTTCACCATTAGGTTTAGGTATGTATATTCTTTTTAAAGGTTGATGTTTATAATTCTTAAGATCATTTAGATCTTCAAAGATCCTAAGTCGTTCCCTCACATTCAGTCTAGCTATACCATCCACTCCTGCAGTGACTTTACCTCTATTGAGTTGAGTAATTTGCCGAATGGCGAGAAATCTAACGGCTCGAGATTGAAATAATAGTCTTTGTAATTTACTTACTAATTTGTAATTTTCTGCTTGCCGGGCTTTGTATATTCTATGTTGAAGACGGAAGACATCTTTTTGAAATTTCTTCCAAGGGAGAGCGTTCCAATCTTCAACACATCTTTTTAAAGTTGGTTGCATAAGATCTTATCTCCTTCATATAATATATTTTATAAACCAGGTTTAAATTTTTCACTTAAAACTTTTCGGTGAAGTTACTCACCTTCCTACCCACGTTAACCAATATAGTTTCGCGATTAACTGAAACCCACCTTAATATTTTAAGGAAACTTAACGCGTTTTTATTTGTTCCGACTGTTTCCTTATTACTTCCTTAGACTGCTACCATTTTGCCTACTTTCCGTTTAAGACTGTATTAAACTGTCTAATATCCAATACAAACGATTTGAAAGTTTTCCTTACAGATTTTAACTCGTTAGACCATAAGTAAGCATTTTAGACACTTTTGTAGGTAACTTAGCATATGTTAGCCATAGAAGCTTGCCAAGCATTACTCAAGAACTTCTAACTTATCCTTTTCACGCTGTGACTTCCCGGCTTCAGCATAAATTCATGTTACCATGAAACTGCAATCTACAGCTGCTGCGGGCACCATCGGCACTTCTCCCGTCTCGAGGAGGGTCGGATTCTCACCAACGAAAACAACCAGTTAATTTGTAAGTTGTTCACTTTCTTACAAACCCTTAGGCTATTTAAACATAAGACTCATAGGAGCCTTTTTAGTCCTTATTTTACCTAAGAACGAACCGCACTAAACAAAATGCCTATATTCTACATAAACTATGTTCAGATAATACCGTTTTCTATAGAAATATTCTAGATATAATTTTATCTAGCATCAATATTCATAGAAGTATCAGCAAAAATATATTAATATCAACTTTTTCCTATTCTTTATCAATTCAAATATTTTTTTACTGTGCCACATAATCTAACAATAGCTGTTTACATTTATATTTTATTTTTATTAGTAAGCAAAAATATATAAAATTTTATTTAAAATCAAGTCTATTAACTTACTTTCTTTGATCCCTATATAATATATATCATATTATAAGGATTATTGTTGAACATCTTTGTAATTAGATTGTATATCAAATAAATACTTCTTTCTTATTGACTTTCTAGATTGATTTCTATTTTCACCTAAGAAACTTGTGAATTTCTATAATTAAAAACTTTATTATGTATTCCAATCATTTTGTTTAAAAATATACTATTGTTATCAAGATTATTATTTAGCAAACTACATTTGAAAAATTTCTAATATATAATATCAATTTATAACTATCTATCTCAACTCAAAATAATTTTATATTTCTATTTAGTGTTATAACTATACTTGCAATTAATTGCATTTTGATATAAAAAGTACACTGATCTTTTTTAGAACTTTTTTTGTGTTTTAAAATTAACATAACTCTTCAATGTATTGATTTTAGGTATTAATTATCCAAACATATAACATACAGGAAAAAAAGTTTTTCATTTTATTATGTTAATAGGATAAAAAACCATTATAAAGAAGTGAAATGGCATTTATTTAAAACTGTAGAAAAATTTATATTATATCTTCATTCTATAAGCAACTATTTTTCAAAATAACAAAACAAACTTTTAGACTACAATTATAAACAAGATCTTTATTTTTTTATAATATGATACGTATTATTTTTGTAATACTACACTCATATGTAAGTATAAAATATATTTTATTAAAGTTATAACATTTATATCGTATCAACTTTATGTATCTTTCCTTATTTTTTACTGCATAAAACGGGGTTTCAATAAATCCATATTCATTGATTTTTGCATATGTTGTTAACGATCCTATTAAACCTGCATTTGGTCCTTCAGGCGTTTCTATTGGACAAATTCTACCATAATGACTTGGATGAATATCACGAACGGCAAAACCTGCTCTATCTCTATTTAGTCCTCCTGGACCTAATGCACTGATTCGACGTTTATGTGTTAGCTCAGATAATGGATTGGTTTGATCCATAAATTGAGAAAGTTGACTCGAACCAAAAAATTCTCTAATGGAAGCTATAATAGGTTTAGGGTTTACAAGACTTGCTAAACTTAAAGAATCTAGATTACATATCATCATCCTTTCTTTAATAATTCTTTCTAATCTATTAATACCAACCCGAACTTGGTTTTGTAACAATTCACCAACAGATCTAATCCGACGATTAGCTAGATGATCTATATCATCTACTAAACCATAATTTTTATCTCGTAAATTAATTAAATAATCTAATGCAGCTAAAATATCTTGTGGAGATAAAACCCTAAAAGTTTCAGGTATGTTTAATTGCAATTTTTTATTTAATTTATATCTTCCAACTCGCGCCAAATCATATCGTTTAGGATCAAAAAAACGTGCATATAAAAATTGTTGAATTGCAAAAATTGTTGCTGGTTCATGCGGACGAATTTTACCATGTATAATTAAAAGAGCTTCTTCTTGAGTAATTTTTTCTACTTTAGTTTTTCCAATCTCTTTTTTCAACTCTTTTTTTTCATAAATCTCTGAAGCTAATAACAAAAAGGAATATTTACTTATATGATTTTTAATTTCTTCATTATTTATTCCAATAGCTTTTAAAAACACAAATGCATTAATTTTATGAATTTTATCAATTCTAATCCATATTTGAGATTTTGAATCTATTTCAAATTTAAGCCAAGAGCCTCTATTTGAAATGAGATTAGCACTATAAATTAACTTTTGATTTTGATCAAGTTCTTGTTTATAATAAATTCCAGGACTTCTTACGATTTGATTTACAACAACTCTTTCAATACCAGAAATAATAAAAGTACCGCGATTTGTCATTAATGGTACGTCACCGATAAATACCATTTTTGCTTTATATTTTTTATATTTTTTCCATTTTTGAGGATGATTACCTAAACCATGAATTTGTCTAATTGGTTTTTGTATCTGTAATATACTAGAATTAGAAATTTCTATACTTAATAAGCAAATACATGATAACCCAATATTTTCATACATTACTAAAAGTAAAATACTATAAACAAATAAACATTTTTATAGCATATAAAATCAAGTCAAATAATTTAATATATTATATTACTACTGACTAAATTTGATTAACATGAATTTGTTATCTTTTTATTAAAGTCATAAATATATTATAAATATAATCAATTTGACTGAATAAATAAATCTCTTCTCTACAACTTAAGTTTAAAACAAATTTAACAATAAATTATCTATAAAATGATATATGCCCTTATATCTTCTATTTTTAAAGCATATATAAATTGATTTTATGCGGCTTTAAATGTCAAGCAACTGATAAATTAAAAATTTATCAAAAATTAATATTATAATGATGCAAACTCTTCGGTATGATCAAATCATTAAAATGTTTATTCATTTAAATTGTTACGAATATATATTTATTCTATAAAACAAACTTTTACAAACATGTACATGTAATAATATATATTCATATTACATAATGTTTTCAGTATAAATCAAAGTAGATATTTTTTGTTTAATAAAATATATATCCAGTATAACAAGTATAATCTAATTAAATATACAACCCAGCTATTATAAAGTTATACATACTAAATATTAAGAAACTATTTTATCATTTTATGCTACAACAAATTACACAATTTATATAGTCATTTTTTTATAATAAATTTAGGATCTTGGAGTTTTATTATTTATTATATATGTTGATTTGTCTATAATTATTTTTTCTGTTTACACTTAATTACACGATTCTTTGCGGGTTAACTTTGCCGGTACAAAAATAATCAAATAATACATATTTAAAAAGATATTTTGGATCAAACCTATTTATATTATATTTTAATAAATAGATTTCTCATATTAATCACTTAATACTTAAAATAAAATTTACAAAACATTTTTTGTATTAATCCGATTACTATTTATAACTTAATCTTTTTTAAAAGTCTTAGCATATATTTAAATTGTTATACCGTTATATAAACAAGGAGATCTTAATTAATTAACTTTATACAAATAAATCGAACCTTATATCCCAATAATAGCATTCTTCCTTATAAAAGATATAAAATTTCATACATAACAATCCTTTTGTAGAACTTAACTTATCGTGTATTATTTATTATTCAGCATCAATGTATAAAAATTATTCAATAATAAATTTTAAAATCACCTTATATATAAATCTTTTTACAAAAAAATCAATAAATAGTAGTATTGAGAATCTTTACTCTTTATATCAATATTTATACAAATTATTTTTATATTATAGCAACTTTAAATATTTACTATAATATTTGAATAATAAAACAAAAGATTTTAATAAAATATACCCCTCAATATATATATATATTATGTTTTCAATGACCATCTTACTTTATTTGTAAAACATATTGTTTTTCAACATATTATCACTAGTGACAAATTAACTTATAAAAAAAATTAAATATACAATTTATACAAAATAGTTAATCGATATAGTATAAAAAATTACTATCTTTACCAAAGTATATGCAATAGAAATAAATACTACAAGAATGCTTATAAACAATTTTTTAACATATAAATGCATCTGATTCTTTCTATATATTATAGCAATAATGCAGATATTATAATTTTACATATTCTTGATCTAGATTTATATAACTAAGTTTAGAACAATAAATATAATTTTGATTGATTTGCACCAATAATAATTTTCAAGATTCCTATTCACTTTTACATACCTGTATACTATAAGTTCTATCTCTTCGTTTTGCTTCTCTAATACTATACTTGGGAAATTTAACTTTGTATCATAAATAAGTATATAACTAAATATTATTTAATTCAAAAATTATTTAGCAATACTTCTATTATAATCAATATATATTATTTGTATAAATGTATCGATTTAAAAAAGATATATTGCCTTTTTATTTGCTAATGTACAATCTTAAAATTCAAAAATATTCAATTTATGAATAAACATTATCAGTATTAATTGATCTAAACTATAAGATGTCATTGATTTTTTATCTTTTAATTTTTTTTTGATCAATAAAAGATTATCAACTTTTTAATTAATTAGTATTAAACTAAAATACATTAATAAATCAAAATATAACTATTTTATATGCACATGTATTTTATAACATTGAATTGTACCCATTATTATTGTTATAAACAAATCTTATTGTAAGATATTATTATCACATTTTCTACAAATGGATATTTCTTTAAATTTTTTTAAATAAATTAGAATGGAATTTTTACCAATAATACGCACATTCTTTACCGAAAAATTGTAGTTCCAAACTACCTGTAGGATCTTCTAATATAGGCAAAAAACATAATGCATCTTTTAAACCTTCTTTAAGAAAAGAACGAAAACTATTCCTTTGAATTTCTACTAAATCTGGTAATAAGGAAATAGATAAATTAAATAATAAATTAAACATAGTAATAATTCTTGTAAAATAATATAATGTCATTAAAATAAATACTTGACAAAAATATAAGAGATTATTTAATCTAATGATACAAATACTATTGATCTATACCACGATTTACTGATAAATCGTGGTAAAAGAATCTTATTTATTAGTTTTTAATTGATACACTTGTTTATTAAGGTAAGATTTTTTCCTTGCTCCATTATTTTTATGAATAGCCCCAATTTTAATAGCCTTATCTATCTTACTTATCAAATAGTATTACAATATGCATACTTTTTACTATAACTAATCTATAATAACATCGTATTAAATAGCTATTTATATTACTTTCTTTTTTATACAAAATAATAAATAATATACTAATCCTAAATATTATTACATATATTTGAGTTATTGAATTAAACATTCTTTGTTAAGGTATTTTTTTAAAAATTATTAAAATAAAAATGAGTCATACTTTTATTTTTTTCCAAAACTATTTCTTTACTAGATTGCTTCTTAAATTTATTATTTGGGTGAATTTTAGATTTTTTTGTAAATATAAATATTTTAACAACATTAATAATTATAACAAATATAATTATTATTAAAAATTCAATCTCAATTCTTACAACATTATACTTTATCGTTTGTATATAAATATAATGCAATCATTAAAAGTCAACCTATAAATTAAAAATTCAGTAACATTGACTAATAACTATCGTACAACAATGCATTTAATAATTTTGAGATATAGAAATTGCTCCTATATTAAAATATAAAACGATATTTACCTGTAATTATTGATACTAATTAGAATCTCACATATGCAAATGATAAACATTCATCTATCTCATGATATTGATCTCCTTCATGCATTTTTATCATTAACAAACATTTTTTTATACTATTTTTTAATGCCGTTTTATAAGATTTATTTTGTAATCTATTTCTTTCTGTGGTTTTAATACGTTTAATAATGGATTTTTTATTTGTCATAATTAATTATGATCATAGATATATATAATAGTTCTATTTCACGATGTACAGTATAAATATTCAAGTAATAGATATAACTTTTATGTTATCACAATATTAGTTCTGAAAAATGAAATAATTACAGCATGTTGCATACGTTGATGAATCTTAATTAAAATAGATAAAGCTTCATTCTGATACTCAAGAATCGGATCTTGTTGACCATAAACTCTCCACCCAACAGATTCTCTTAAAATTTCCATTTGCTTTAAATGGTTTTTCCATAAATTATCAATTTGTTCTAATAAATAATATTTTTCTATTTTTCTTGGTAAACCAGCATTAATATTTTCTAAATAAGCTTCTTTTAAGTCATAAGAAATATATAGTTGTTCATGAAAAAAAGATAAAAGATTTTCTTTATTTAATAAAGTCCATTGATTATGCTGAAAAATATCTACAATACCTAATAACTCAATAATTTGATTAATAATATATTGATTAGAACTCGATCTATTATCGACAACTTCTGTATAATTGCTTAAAATATCTTCTATCGTATTTTCAGCATAAGTAAGAACTAAATCTCTTAAATAATCGTTATTAAGTAAAAAACGCCTTTCTTTATAAATAATTTTTCTTTGTTTATTTAAAGTTTCATCATAATCAAACAGCCTTTGCCTAATATCAAAATTGAATACTTCAACTTTTTGCTGAGCTGAATCTAAAGTATTACTTAAAAAACGTGATTCTATCGCCAAATCATCATCTAATTTAAAAAAAGTAGTTAATTTGGTAATTTTATCTTGAGCAAAAATTTGCAATAAATGATCTTCTAAACTTAAAAAAAAACGACTAGAGCCTGGATCTCCTTGTCTCCCAGCTCTTCCTCTTAATTGATTATCTATTCTACGTGATTCATGGCGTTCTGTTCCAATTATGTATAAACCACCAAGATCATATACTTCTTGTTTTTCAAATTCTATATAATGCTTTGTTAAATTTTTGATTGCTATATTTAGATCTTGAATTCCATTTTTAATCTGGCTAAAAGATGATTTTTCAGATATAATATCATTAAAAATTTGAGTATCTATAGCTTCAAAATTCTTTTCTAATCTAATCAAGTGCGATATTTGACTTAACGCAATAACAATCAAATATTCTAAGTTTAACAAATTAGTACTACTATACTCTTGCTGCACTTTTTTATGAAAATCTAACAAAACGTGATATTTATTAAAAAAATATTTTATTAAATATAATGACTGAGAGTGAGATAAATACTCGACATTTCCTCCTAAAAGAATATCTGTACCTCTTCCTGCCATATTAGTAGCAATAGTAATGGCATATTTTCTACCTGCTTGAGCCACAATTTCTACTTCCCTCAACATATTTTCAGGTTTAGCGTTTAATACATTATGTGGAATATGCTGCAACTGCAACAAAGACGATAAAATTTCTGATTTTTCTACATCTGGTGTTCCAACTAATACTGGCCGGCCTACTTTATACATTTTTAGACATTCATTAACAATAGCTTTCCATTTAGCATTTTTGGTTTTATAAATTATATCTGGATAATCAATCCTAATTAATGGCTTATTGGTAGGCACTTCTAAAACTTCTAAATTATATATTTTTTCAAATTCAGCAGAATCTGTTTTTGCTGTGCCTGTCATACCAGATAACTTAGGATACAATAAGAAAAAATTTTGATATGTAATTGAAGCTAACGCCTGTGACTCTGGACTAATCTTTACGTTTTCTTTAGCCTCTACAGCTTGATGCAATCCATCACCCCATTGTCTATCAGGCATTATTCTACCTGTAAATTCATCAACAATTACAATTTTATCTTCTTTGACAATATAATTAATATTTTTTTGATATAACTCTTTTGCCTTTAAAGCGTTGTAAATATAGGCAGCCCATGGATTATTCACATCATATAAATCTGAAATTTTTAAAAAAATTTCACATTTTTTAAGACCTTTATCTGTAAGAGTAATACTTAATTTTTTTTTATCTACTTCATAATCTATATTTTTTATTAATTGCTGACTTAAAATATTTGCATTATGATATTTATCAAGCGATTTATTTACTTGTTCTGAAATGATTAAAGGTGTTCTTGCTTCATCAATTAAAATAGAATCAATCTCATCCACTATTGCAAAATTAAAATCTCGTTGTACTAAATCATCTTTAGTCATTACCATATTATCTCTAAGATAATCAAAACCTAATTCCGAATTAGTTACATATGTGATATCACAATTATAATTTAATCTTCTTTCCTCTGAATTCATGCCTTGTTGTATAAGACCTACTTCTAATCCCAAATAATCGTACACAGGAGCCAATAATAAAGCATCTCTTTTAGCTAAATAGTCATTCACGGTCACTATATGAACACCTTTAGAATGTAAAGCATTTAAATAAGCAGGTAATACTGCTACTAAAGTCTTACCTTCTCCTGTTTTCATTTCTGCAATTTTACCATTATACAATAAAATACCTCCTAACAATTGAACATCAAATAATCTAATGTTTAAAACCCTTTTACATACTTCTCTCACTAAAGCAAATGCTAATGGCAAATACTTTAAATCATTATTTTCCGTTCTCAAATCATCTTTTAATTTAATAGAATATTCTTCTATTTCTTTACGAGTTAATGATGAGATTTGCTCTTCCAATTGATTAATCTGAGAAACCAGAGGATAATATTTGTTTAACTTACGTTCATTAATATTAGACAATAAAAATTTTAACATATTGAAATAAATCTTGATTAATTAATAAATGTTATTGATTCTGAACTTTTGTTTTCTTTAAATAAATGGAGTGGAAAATCATTGTCATCTTCTCATAATAAAACTTTTAGGAAAAAAAACTTCTTATGTCAACCCAAATAAGAAATATGATTATTTTTAAGATTTATATAAATTTACCCTCTTTAAGATCCATAAATTATACTTGCATCTAATCAGGATCTTCAATTCAACAATCACAACACTTTCTTCTCAGCATACTTTTCTATATATAACATATAAACTCTTCTATTACTAATATATTACTCGAACTATTTATAAAAATAATGCCCCTATCTATATTCATATTTACGAAATTTTTACTTTAGAATTTATAAATTTATATTGAATACTTTAAAAAAATTTGATGAGTAATTAAACCAATAAACTAAATTATTATCAACAATAAAATAGAAATATTGATATCTACATAATTAGATCATTAATATTTACCATTTTATAAATACAGTTTAAATAATTCGAACTTGAGGTGATCTTTTTCATTATTTATTTTTTAATTTTTTACATCGTTTAATAGATTAACATCTAACTAGAACAAACTTTCTTTGTGCTAAAAGTAAAATTGTAATAATTACAGTTATATAATATCTAAATTCACTCTTTTGTGTCACAAATTTTATTCAAAAACGTATATTACTATAGCCATTTAACTTACTTTATAATCCAATTCATTCTTTATCTAGTGTAATGTAGATAGTATCTTTAAATTCTCATATTTATTCTTAATAGTTCACTTTATGTATAAATCTAGATTCTTTTTTAAACTTCTTTAAAATCAGTATCTTTAAATGCAAAACAGAGTTTTTAATCTCAACAAAATGAAACTCTTATTATATAGAGAGCATAAATCATTTTTATTTATACCAATTTTTTTTATCTAGCCTATAAAATATAACAACGTGATCATTTCTTCATAAAAAGACTTTAGCAATTTTTTCGTTACACACTTTAAACTCTATCCGTAACGTTTAAACAAATGATTCTCTTGATAATTTATACACAGCAATCATTATTTATGTGATTAGAATTATGCAAAAAGATTGTGATTAGCAGTTATATAACTATATCTGTTATAATAAAAATTTCTTTATTTTCTTAAAGACATTGTTTACTTCTTTACACTCTATATTGAATATACAAATTTTCATAAAAAATCAAATTTTTTCTTATTACAAAAGTTTTGGTAAAATTCCTTTAAGTGAAAACTATATTAAAGTTAAATAACTCATTGTAAAACTACTTTATATTTCACTACAAAAGAGAAAAATTAACTATCTATAATCTAAAATCTAACAAAATAATGCTTGATCACAACCTATACATTTTACTAGAAAATAAATAGCCTACAGTTCAATAAAGTTCTCTTAATTTAATTTAATTTAATTTATGAGATTGTAGTCCATATTTGTTAAAATTAAAAAACAACTTTAAGCTATATAAAAAATATGTACATCAAATTTAAAAAAATTTACTTCCTCACCACCATTAAACGTCAAATAGCTATGTCTATCTCATAAAATCATAACAAGTCACACTATAAATATCGTAAATTCTTGAATAACTTATCCAATTCTTAATAAAAAATTTTATATAATACTTTGAAGATTCATATTCCAGTTGATTGATTAACTAAACAAATAAAATATAACATATCATTATATTAGTAAATTAATTTAAATTAATATTATAATAAAAATTTATAAAATTGACTTAAATTAATAATATTAAATATTTCTTTAATACACAATTTTATAATGCGAGAAAATAGGTACTATCAATCTTCAATGACTTTATCTTCTTATTTGTCAATAAATATATTCTATGTTTTTTTAAGTAAAATAATTGTTTTTGTTTTTTCTATTTTGCTATTGTAAAATCTTAGTTTTCGATAAGGTACAAATTGTTTTCTTATGCTTTCATAAATTAATAAATCTGGTAATCAAACAATATATATATGTTATTAACTAATCTGATTTCAGCATAAAATAATTTTTTTAGATGAAACTACACTTAAACAAATCTTCACATAACCCAAATCAATCCCTATTATTAATAATTGAATATATCTTCTAGCCTGATAATTTCACTTAAGTGTAAAAAGATGACTTGTTTTAACTTTGGCTTTTTTCTCTTCAGTAATTTTCTTTCTCTAGCTTAATGGATTGGAATTAATTCTTGAATATCTAGGTAAAAACAATAAACAATAATTGCGACCATATTATTATTTTTTAACATAAAAAGATAATTTTTTAGAATTCGTATAGAAATCTCAAGTAGACTAGATTGCCTTCGCTTAATTTGATTGTAAGGCTAAGGTTTAATAATCGCCAAACATCTTCATACCCTTAAAGATTTTTAATAATTCTGCTAAAAACTTAACGTTAGTTATTCATTTTAAGGTACCCATAAATTCTTATATAAAGTGGTCAATGAAGATCTAAAGTAATCATTCAGGCTTAATTTGATAAACCTCTAACCTTTAAACTAACGGATAATTGATTTTTCAAAAATATCCGATCTTAACAATTTATTTTTTTGATGCGTATAAACTAGTTTTTTTTTATTTATCTCTCACTTTGATAAGTGAGAGACTTGCTAGCTTATACATTTTAAGTTACTATAAACTTTAAAGAAAGGTAATGACACTCTACTAGCTAAGTTCAAAATTATACACTCAAAATTAATTTAACCTAATTTTTCGTTATTTCAAGAATACTATTATAAGATCTCATCAATTTAACTTATATGAAAAATATATTTATTGTATTACTATACTTAATAATAGTCATTAAGTACTTTTTGTAAAACTGACACTGAACAAATCTTTTATAATATCTATGTTATCTATGAGCGAAATCACTTTTATGTGTAAATAACATTATTAATGTTATTTACACATTGATAAAATATGATTTTATAATATTTATATGAAAAATGAAAAAAAGGAATTACTATAATCGCGAAGCGTATGACACTTTTTTAGGCAATACAGTATATTCTGCTACTAACTGTCGTAACTCTTCACCAGTAATTGTTTCTTTTTCAATTAAAATATCCACTAAATAGTCAATAATAGGACGATTATTTTTGATAATTTGAACTGTATTTTCATAACAATTTTGTATTATTGCTTGAACTTGAGCATCTATGTTTGTGGCAATCGTGTCTGAATATTCTGTTTTCATACCCATGCTTCTACCTAAAAACGGATTACTGCGCTGACTTTCCAAAGAAAAAGGTCCTATATTAGACATACCAAAACGAGTAACCATTTGCCTAGATAATGATGTTAGCTGTTGCAAATCATTGCTCGCACCTGTTGTTACTTCAGTATCTCCAAAAACAACTTCTTCCGCGACTCTAGTAAAAGTAAAATTTGATTATTTAATTGATATTATTACAATATATAATTTTCAAAAAATAAATATAAAAATATACCAATTGCTCATATAATTAAATCCTCTAATTTAAAACTGTATGCAAATTTATTAATTTATCCAGTTTTAACATTTTAACAGTTATTTTTTAATATTCTTTTGAGAATAAATCATCAATTAACAATTATACTTAAGTATTTTAATATTTGAACTATTATCCATGATATCAACTTTAATAATACAACAACAGTAAGAATGTACATAACAATACTGATGAAAAGAACATATATATAATTTTGTATCTCTCTGTCAAAACTTATAACGATTTTAATCTTTATTTAATTACTTATACAAAGAAAAATAGTAAATTTATGTTCATCTATACAAGAGAGATTTTCCTAAACGATTGTTCTTTCTTCAAACTTTTCTATTCTCTTTAATTTGAATGTCAAGTTATACCTATTTAAAAAATCTCAATTAAGGAAATTACAATTCTGCATATACTATAAAAATTGATTTCTTGATTGTATTTTATAGTAAAGGAATATAAGTCACTCATTAAACCCTATTTATAACTATACATATTAAAAACGTTTTTTTAGATTTCTTATATCGCTAAAATAGACAAGAAAGCTTACAAAATTGATTCTTTTCTTAGCAAGCAAAGGCTGAACCATCAAGTTATAAGTGACTAGATATTCTTCTTCAATAACAAATACTTGCTTCAATAATGTTGTGAAATTGTATCGATTATTATTTTTAATTTGTCTTTTATTTATTTACTTTGTGCAATATATTATAGCAATGCATAACAGAACAGAAGTTTTTAACTAGCACCAAAACTAAAGTATTAATAAATCCTAAAAACTGTACTAATATTATTACAGATTCATCTGATCCACTTGAGATTATAAATCATATCTATATTTGAACAAACTAAAGATCAAGATACTTTTTTTCATCTAAAAACATTTCTTACCCTCCTAATGCACCCATAATTCGAGCTAAAATTTGTGTTCGGGAAATTAAACTTTGTTCTTCTGAAGGAAGAAACCAGGTTAAACCTTTTGCTTGTCCTCTCGGAATTAACGTCACTTTTTGAACTAAATCATGTTGCTCTAATAAAGTCCCTACAATTGCATGACCTATTTCATGATATGCAATTAATCTTTTGCTTTTACTAGTATAGTTAACAACAATTATGAAGTTACTATATAAAAAAACTATATATATCTCTTTCTTTGTATATAGTTTAAACTACTTATTTTTATCAAATAATGTAATTTTATAAAAAGTGCATCCATACCACAAATTTTCATATATTAAGAACAATCAATAAAGCAATAAAATTACCATTACAGATATACTTCTAATATGAATAAACATAGCTAATGTAAAAATTCATAAAATCGTATATATAAATTTTGGCTAATATAGCAAAAGAAGACATGAATATAATTATGTAATCAAAGCCTCTTAACAACTATGTTATAATATAGATATAAAATAATATAAATTAAGTTGCAATAATGGTTAGATATATATCCTATTATATACATTTAATTATATATAAATTTCATTATTAACAAATCATATATAGGTTCCTTCTTTATTAACACAATCTCACATCTATTAAAGCTGTCCCTTCCATACCAGCAATCACTCGATCAATTGCAACATCAATCTCATAAATAGAAATAAAACTTTTCCTTTGACGAGCTGTTAAAATTGCTGCTTCATTTAAAAGGTTAGCTAAATCTGCTCCAGAAAACCCTGGAGTTCTTCTTGCAATCATTTCTAAAGAAAGGTCTTTCGAAATTTTTTTATCACGAGCATGAACAGATAAAATAGCGAGTTAAATTGTAGAGCATTAATAATCATTATACATAAAAAATAATATTATATATTTGTTTTTATATATACTCTCTAATAAAAAACCTGGTATAAAATTTTTATTACACATGGCTTCTAAATTAAGATATAGTCTCAAGAAAGCATAACTTTAGGGCTAAAAATAATCGCCTATACTTTAACTGTAAAAATACAATAAATTTTTGAATTCGTCAGTTCTAGTCATCAATGTAATTATTTCTTTTTTCACTCTCATATATTAAATACGAACTAGATCTTTGCAACATCATATAACCTTCAATTCATAAAAATTTTATAGCTGCTATCATTGAAATTAGAAGTTCCAATGCATAAATATAATGTAAAAAATTATTCTATTATTCTAAAACAATATCCATCTAATACTAAAAATCCTAAATAAACATAATATTATAGTTTTTATTTATTATTAATAAAATCATTTCATAAACACGCGTTCAAATGCCAATATATTTAGTATTATCTATCAAATTAATACAATTACAATTTTACTTTATATACTATTTTTCTTATTGTTTAAAAAATAAACCGTACCTTCCTTTAAAATCAGGAACATTGACCATAACTTGACGGTCAAATCTTCCAGGTCTTAATAAAGCTGAATCCAAAATATCAGATCTATTGGTAGCAGCTATAACGATAATACCTGTATTACCTTCAAAACCATCCATTTCTGTTAATAGTTGATTTAAAGTTTGTTCTCTCTCATCGTTACCACCACCTACACCAGCTCCACGCTGTCTTCCTACAGCATCAATCTCATCAATAAATACTATACACGGAGCATTTTTCTTTGCTTTTTTAAATAAATCTCTTAGGTAGAAGTGAATTGAATATTTTTATATTATATGACATGTATTTGTAATCTATTATAAAACATATTTCTAATAGAATCTTTCATCGTGTCTTTTAATCAATATGGGTTTAATGAAACTATCTATTTAATCTATATTAGATACATTATTTCACATTATATGACCTTAGTAAAGGCAATAAACCTATGACTTAATATACTTTTAAAACTTATAGAATTTTTTTCTTGTGCAAATCTGTACGTTAGGCTTCCAACTTATACAGCTCCTAGTTTTAGCAGATTTTCAACATGCATTTTTTCAACCAATTTATAAATTAATACTGATTTCACTGTTTATTAAGGATCTCAAGTTCATTATATAGATTAAATTTATATTTATTATCCATATAATTGAGATCTATATGATCATCAATTATAAATTACAAATTATAAGTACGAAATTTCAATTTCTATTATTTCAGAAGCTTGGTGATGATATATCCACATTCTTTATTCTTCTACTTACTTTACTAGAAGAAACAAATGGTCAGTTATAACGTATTAGCAAGAAATATTTAAATAAACACTATTTATGACCATTCAATCTACCATGCATTTTATTTATTTTTACGACTGTGATTTTAAAACAATTCTTATATGATGTCTACGATTTGTTTTTTTGACAAATTATAAACCTACTACTTGATCAACCAACCTTTCTTATATATGAAATACAATATTCAGATTAATTTCTCCCAAAAGTACTCTATAAATTATCTTAACTTTCTTTAGTTTTTTCGTAAGATTGGATTGATTATTGAATGATTATAATTTTTATTGTATTAATTCATCTAGTCTATCTTTTTCTTAGATTACCGACACATCAAAGATTTATTAAACTTGAGCTCAAATTTATATTTTGAAAATTAGAGATTTCTAATAATTTTAAAAAAGGAATCTTAGCTGCTTAGGCTATCTTAAGCCTGTTTTACTACAATTTCAGATATCTTTTCTCCTACCCGCGTTAACTCATATACTTTACAATTAAGTAAAACTTAGTTTTTCATAAAACAAAAAGATGCTAACACGTTTTTATTCGTCCTAAATGGTTTCTAAAATTGCTACTGTGATGTTCAATATTTAATTCGAACTATATTTATTTGACATATTTATACACGTACACGACAGCCATATTGATAAATTATTGTTGTGAGACTATCAATATAGAAATCATACCTGTTTTTCAGTAATTTCGTATATATTAGTCATAGAAACTTGCAAAGGATTAGCTTAAACATTTTTAACTTACGACTTGCAACCTTTAACTTCCCGACTTCAACATGCATTAGTATCGACACTAATCCCGTCAAGAGATAAAAACTCACAAAAGTAACCATCTAGTTTAACTTGTAAGGGGATCAAAAATATAAACCCTCAAACTCTTTAAAACACAAGATCCAACAAAAATCTTTCTAAACTATTATTTTACCTAAGAACGAACCTCACTCAAATTCTCAATTAGATCCGTAGTTACAACTTTTACTTTATACGACTCTTAAGTTTACTCTCTTGGGGGGTAAGCTGATAAATTACAATAAAATTGCAATTTAATTATTTCATATAGTTAAAATAATTCTTATTATACATAAAATAACTATTTTCGCATTTTTTCAAATTTATACCCTTACTGATTATGATCTTTCGTCTGTTAAAATGACATTTATATTCATTTTAACACTTTTTAACTATAAAATAATAATGTAAATCTTCTTAATAATACTATTTTAATTTTTTTACCTATCAAAAATATAAGTAAGTTTTTGTCAAATTGCTAGTTTTATATTTTAAGCATTTTAGTATAAGTAATTAATGTAATATAAAAACAAACAACTATTTTTTGATATCAAAAAAATTTATAATTCTATTTTTCTAAGCTAGATTACTGTTAATATACTATGAAAATCACTATGTAAACTTTTAATATAACCAAGATTTTCCTAACTAAACTAATTTATATATTACTATATTTAGTACACAGTTTTTTAATAACCAAAATTGTAAAAGAAATTAATTTGATTTGTTTGTTATCAAACTTTATATGTTAATTATAGTAGGTTATAACAAAATAACTTTATTCAACTTCGGAAAAATCTATCGAAATTATTTACCCATTATAACACAATTAATAATAACACACACAATCATATTTGTTTTAATTATTAATGATATATATGTGTACAACTAACTATAAATGTTATCACAATTAATAATAACCTTTATAATATAAAGAAATAATATGATTGAAGATAAATTTTTACTTATACAGACCCGAGTTTACAAATATCTCTCTTATTTACATGTAACTAATAACTCAAATAATTTTTTTTAATAAAATAGAATTAATTATAGCATGTGAAATTATTTAACATGCATGAATTAACTTAAGTACTAAGATATGTAAAAAAAATAGATATATATTATAGTGATCTACGAATACTGCAAAATTTTTTTATCTAAGAACAAACCTCACCTCTAGAAGCACCTACACCAACAAACATTTCCACAAATTCAGAACCAGAAATATTAAAAAAAGGAACCCCTGATTCACCTGCAATAGCCTTTGCTAATAAAGTTTTACCAGTACCAGGAGGACCTAATAGTAAAATACCTTTTGGTATACGAGCTCCTACTGCAGTAAATGATTCAGGACATTTTAAAAAAGTTACGATTTCTTTAAACTCTTCCTTTGCTTCTTGCTAGAGTCAAGATCTCCATTCAATCAATTTTGTGTATATTTTTCTCAAAAGTAGTATCTTCTTATAAATAATATCCAATGATTTAATATATTTTAAACTGATAGAATTATCTTCTCATTCAAAACCGTAAGTGAGACTTTTTTCTCATACGGCTCACAAATTTAATAGGATGTTTCCTTGCGCTTTTTAAACCCATCTACAACTTATATTAATAACAATATACAATGTCTATGAATATGAATTATTCTTACGCTATTCATGCATATGATTAAGTGCAACAGGATCATCTACTGCAAATTTTAGATTATATTCAACATCTTTGAATTTTTGTGGTTTTCATCTTTTCACTAAATGTACCCAATATTATTTATACTTACGTTTACTGTATTATTTCGAGTTATTATGAAATGGTGATTTATCTCTTTTATAAAGGATACGAGATATTGACCTACTAGGTCTCAAATCTGAAGATTCTTCTGAAAAGTATGCTTCAGAAACAAGTTCTAGTAAGTATTTGATAATGCATATATGCATTTAAAGCAGTATCTTTCATTATTAAAATTCCTACTGGATATTTTTCTCCTTTTTGTTTACTTATATAAACTCTTTTGACAGATTGATATTTATACTTTTTTAGATTTTTTAAATCTTCAAATAATTCTTATGTTTCTTTTACTGAACATTTTACAATACTTTCATGCAGTTACTTTAGCTATATGAAGTTGTTTTACTTGTATTACAGCTAAAAGTGTAGCTACTCAAGATGTAAATAGACGTCTATTTATATTTAATTTATAAACTAATTTCTAATTTGCTGCGCATCATATATTAAATTTTGAAGACAGAAAACATCTTGAAGAAATTTTCTCCAAGACAGATATTTAACTCTTCAACAAATTTCTCTCGATATCTTTAAATAAAATTTTATTTCCTTGATAAAATATATTTTATAAACTAAGACCTATTTCAAAAACTTTTTAGTGAAGTTACTCATCTTTTCTCACTGCATTAACACATATAGCCTTGCGATTGACTAAAACCTGCCTTATCCAAAAATAAGAAAAATTAACACATTTTTATTCGTTCTAATTATTTGCGTAATACTTCCTTAGACTATTACTAATTTGCAGACTATACCTTGAACTGTATTAATATTAATAGGTTCGAAAAGTAATAGAGGCCACAAAACATCTGATAAAAGAGCTTTATGAAAAAATTTCTTATTGTTAGATTATAAATACAATTGAATTAAACACATTTTTAAATAGTTTAGCACTTATTAGTCGTAGAAGCTTGCTAGGCTAATACTCAGAGATTTCTTAAATATCCTGTTACTTTGTAACTTCTCAGCTTCAACATAAATTCAGATCACCAAAGTAGCAATGTACAGCTTAAAGCTGTTTTAGATATTCAGATACTACCGGCATCTTTCCAATCCTAGGCCTAAAAAGTTTAGCACCAGAAACAACCAGTTAATTACAGGCAATTGAAGCTTGTCAATTTGTAACTTATTTAACGAAATGACTCAAATAGCCGTTTTAATCATCATTTTAATCAAGAACGAAACTCACCAATCCCTGCAACATCATCAAATAATACACCTGTGTTCATTTCTACCTGTACTTGAGATCGTGTTTTACCAAAAGACATACTTGATCCTGTATTATTCCCAGAATTGTTAGATCTTTGAAATAAAAATATTAACCCAAGAATAAAAATGATAGGAAAAAATAAATTGCCAATGATACCGATAAATGAATTATTCATTTTTTGCGGATGGGCATCTAAATCTACATGAGCTTTTTTTAATTGCGTAATTAATTCTGAATTTAAAATAGGTAACTCTACTCTAATTTTTTGAGTTTTATTTCCTAATTCAGGCCCAATTGCTTCTACAATAGCAGTATGACCATTATCATACAGATCAACTTTTTTAATCCAACCTAAATCTAAATATTCTAAAAATCGACCATAAGTCATTTTAGAACTAGAAATATTTTGCTCATTGCTACTATTTGGAGTATAAAACCCTTGCCATAGAAAAAAACCTACAATTAATACTGGTAAAGACCATAAAATTAATGTTTTCCAAGAAAATTTCATATATATATATGATTATGTAAAAATATTAATATTGTATCAAACAAAAACATAAAAACTTTATCTCTTAACATACAGCTAAAAAAGACTGCTCTTTTTATTTATGCGGTCAACTAAGCACTATCTTATCTTTATACTAATTAAATAAAAGTATAAAATATCAACTTAATGATATTTGTCAAGAATGAAATTAGCCAAACCTTTTAAAGCTGAAAAACATATTAATGTGTTTCAAATAAACCCTTTTTTAATTACTTATAAACATTCCTTACATTTTATATAATTTATCTACCAATAATGACATATCATTTAAAAAACTTTTTTCCTGTGTTTTGGTATGCATCCACTTTACAGTGAAACTTTGTTCCGCAACTTCAGATTCACCTAATATTATAGATGCTGTTGTGTTTATTTGACTCGCTTTTTTTAATTTTTTTGATAAATTTGTTCCAGTCATATCTATTTCTACTCTATATCCATACTGCCTCAAAGTATTAGGGTTGAGTCAGGCTATCCATTTCGTCTATATTATATATGATCTCAAAGAATTATAAACTGTCATAACTCAATAAACTAGTGATCTAATATACTTTTTAGGCTTGCAGGATATACTTCTCACTCAGGACCGTAGGTGAGATTTGCATCACATAAGGTTCTTAGAGCTTCGCAGGTTTATTAGATTTTCACCTGAAATCTTTTTGATCCATAATATATAAATTAACGCTAATTACTTATTCATAATAACCTATACATGATTTTTTTTGATTCTCATGTATATGATATATGATAAAACTTAAGATGATACTTAACAGCAAATTGTAAATTACCAAGACTACATTTGCATTTATGTTATGTTAATCCCTAATGCTTCTGTTAGCTTTAATAAATCCTGTTATTATCAAAGGTGACTTATAACTTATTAACTAGGCGTATGTAAAGAATGAGTATTGATTAATATTTAAAATGCTATGAAATTAACTATTCTAATCAATTTAGCTTTTGCACTATTTTTTATATTCAAGATTAGTATTTGCTTTTTGGACAAGTTAAGAAAAATCTGTATTAATAAACCATAAGTTTATTTAGTATAAATTTCAATATTAATTGTAGATTCTTCAAGTTCTTGACATTAGTTTAATTGAATTCAGTCTTTTCTCAAGTGATCTCTTATTATAGTTTTGTTATCAATCATATATTCTCTATTTTTCTAACATCGCAAATAAGCCAAATCTTTGTTACACTTGGTTGGGAATCTTGACTTTTAATTGAATTTTGCTAGATTATCCACTCTAATAGTTAGCTTAAACATATTTATTTTATTGCATCAACTAACTAATACAGCAAAAACTGCTTAAAAATAAAATAGTCTCTGTAATTTACTGATAGTTCAAGTGACTAATTTGCAATTATCTACTAGCTTAACTTTATATATTTAATCCACAAAAAAAAACCTTTTTTACTCAACTTGTATAAACACAAATTTACCTACTTAATAAAACATATTCTATTCACCAGATTATAAATAAAAGTCAAAACTTGTCAATGAAGTGAGCATGTTTTTTCTCTAATCCAACATAGATACTTTTACAATTAACTGAAAGTTCACATATTTCAAAATCAGTAAAGACCAATAAGTTTTAATTCGTTCTAGCTGTTTCCTGAATATTTCTTTAGACTAATTCTACTAATTCTACTCTACTTACTCTATAATTATGAATATATTATGGGCATAGAATATTGATACACATAAAAAAAAATCTTATTTATGAATTTTATTATCATATATTCTTTATTAGATGCTTTTTTATTTCATTTAGCGTATATTAGTAACCGAAATACAGAGATTAGTCAAAAATTTTTAACTTATTCTTTTCAAATATCTGCTTCAACATTAATTTGTATTACCACAAAATTGCACTCTACAGATACTATAACATATCAAATAAGTAGAACTTTCACCACTAGAAACATCTAATTAATCAATAGGCCTTCAACCTATATAATCTTAGGCTATTTATACCAAGAATCCATGAAAAACACTTTTCATGATTATTTTACCTAATAACGAATCTCACCTATGCTTAAAGCGTAATTATCAGCTACACAATTCGTCGTAATAATATAAAAATCCACTATATTTTCTATCTGTTTCACCTGGTTTTGTAGCAATAGCATCAATCTTTCAACTCCTATGGCCCAACCAATAGCAGGAGTTGCAGGACCTCCTAACTGTTGAACTAATTCATTATAACGACCTCCTCCACAAATTGTATCTTGTGCATTTAGATCATTAGTTTTTATCTCAAATGCTGTATTATTATAGTTCAAGTCGATTAGGTAAATAGATATTAGCATAGCATTTAATATTCTTTCAGAAATACTTAAATCAGATATGTATATATTTAAAATCTATGTACCTAAACTCTCAATAAAATGCGTACATAAATTTTAAAACTTATACGACTCCACGTTTATACTTCTATTTAAAGTTAATGTATACAATACATATGACTAACAAATTGATAAATATCACGACTATTCTTACAGAAAGAATTATTTTATCTTTTTTTATAATATACTACTACTATTATTGATGGTATAATTCAAAATGAAATAAAAATTGAAAGATAATAATACAAAATACATGATCTTAATTGTTGTATATTTAGTATAGTTAACCCTCTTAATATTCAATACTTATCTTTTTATAGTGATCCACATCGAATTCTTCGATTATCTAAAGATACTATAATATAAATGATATAAACTACTCAACTATTCGATATGATTCAATAATCATAACAAGATCTTTATTGAATTTGTTCAACCATTTAATAATAAAGTTTTTTATTTTTATTAAAGAAACAGACTTTATTAAAGTCATCTAAGTATCAAAAAACTCTTCTTAAGATTGACTTGAGCTATTCTTTAATAATTAAGTAATTCTGCATTTATATGATATAACTTGTCACTCCTTCAATTCGTTAAAATAGACTTTATTTTGAATCTATTTATAAAATGTAACTTGCATCTATCAATTATAAGGTATAATCTCTAATTGTCAATTTCTCAAAAATAAAAAATAAGCCTAACAAATTCTAAATTAATTAAAATATTTATAGCACTTGTTTCGTAAAAATTTTTACGTTTTAGATAGATGTTTGATTCAACTATAAACATCCATACATAGAATTTTCGACAATGTATGATTTTATTTCAATAAATTATGTACAATTAATCTGATAGATTATTTATATGACTGGACTAAGTTAATAAAAAAAGATAAAATATTTGAAAATGCAATATCATAGTTGCTAATATACATATTTATCATACTAATTTTATTATGTGCTGTATATACATCGGATATTTTAAAGAAAAAACTTCTTTTTTTATAACTTTTTATTTTTAGTAAAATATTTTACTTGCCTAACTCAATAAATTTATAGAATTACAAAATTAACTTCAGATTCTTTTTTAATATTAGTATAAAGTATGAATAAATTTTTTAAGTTTTTTTACTTGTTCCAGATTTATTATTTGATGTTATTTTAAAAAAACAAAAAATTTATAATAATATTTAGTATAAATGTTATTCTATAATATTCAAGTATTTTTTAGTTATCATTAACTTCATTTTTCATAAACTCTACCTAATTATCTTTATTATTAAATTTATACGGATCGAATACAAATATCTCAATAATTTTTAAAAATATAACATTTTATTTATAAATATCTTAGTTACTATTATTCTCAGTATAAAACTAAAACTTTGTTTTAGAATAATTATAAAACGACATATATTAATTTAATTAAATAATTATTATATATATTGAATAATTTAAAAAAATAAAAATCCAGTTAACATAATATTCATTGTATAATTTTTAAATCGAAACAAATCTCACATAATCAAGTCCTCTAACTAGTTTAGTATTTACTCGATATGGTATTTTTAAAGAATCTAAACAATCACATACCTTTTGAAAATGATTTTTAGACTCTGAATTAATAAAATTAGATAAAGATGGCGCTTTATCTAAAATTTTTTGTGTTTGTAAATCTTTAGAATCTAAAATCTTAATCGGATTATTCTTTAATTTTATTTGAGAATCCAAATCTAAATCTTTTTCGTAATATTGTAAATATTCTACTAATGAGTTTTGATAGTTTATACGATCATTATATTCACCTATGGAATTAATTTCTAAATAATAATTATCTAAAAAAGATCCTAAAAATTTATATGCTATCGAAATAATCTCAGCATCAATCAAAGGGTCATTACTTCCTATACATTCTAAACCTAATTGATGAAATTGACGTTGTCTTCCACTTTGTGGCCTTTCATATCTAAACATAGGACCTAGATACCACCATTTTTGTAATTTATTATTAGCATAAACCTTATGTTCAATAAAAGCTCTAACAATACTCGCTGTTCCTTCTGGTCTTAGGGTAATATCTCTAGATTTTTTATCTTGAAAAGTGTACATTTCTTTAGAAACAATATCTGTAAATTGCCCTACTCCTTTTTCAAATAATGCTTTATTTTCTATAATAGGTGTTTTAATTTCTTCATAATTAAAAGTAGTAAACAACTGTTTTGCTTTATTTTCTATAAGATTCCAATAAAAAATATCATTATATAAAAGATCTTTAGTACCTCGTAAGCATTGAAATTTCATGATTAGTGAACTCCTTTTTATATATAACTATACTCCCAGAAATGATCACACTAGGAATGTTAGAACAACCCAATAATATTATTTTAACTAAAAAAATAACAGTCTTTAATATTAATAACTACTATATTTGTAATTAACTTAATTAGAAAACTCGATGATAACAAAGAAAAATCTTTGCCATAGACTTACTATTATATATTAACAACAAATCACATAACTTAAAATAATGTTAACTTGATAAGATATATTGTTGTATATTTATTATTTCTATAAGGAATTTAAAAACTTTTTTTAACATTAATATATCTATCATTAGCTATCACGCTTGTTATATCAACTCTTTTCTAATATTAAATTTTTTGTCATGATGAGAACAGAATTAAGCATTTCTATAATCTATATATAATCTTATAATATTTAAATCATACAAAATAAATTTAAATTTTCATTCATAGATAAAATTATACTCATAAACTGCTGAAATGATTTTTACATATTGTAATTTATGATCAAAATTTTTTTAAAAAAATGAAATCTTTTCTGTGATAAAAAATTGCTTATGCTTAAATCCTGAAGATGTCTATTGTTTCGTAGTAGAATTTTTAAAATTGATTCTTAAGTTGATTAATCTCAACCATATTTTCAAAACTTTAGTTATCTCTACTTATAAATCCAATCATTAGTTAACATATAGTTTATATTTTTTCAACAATTTTGTAATTTGCGTTTACATTCAATTTTTAATAACAAAAATTAAATATCTATACAGCTTTAAAATCTATAATATCAGATAAAATAATTAAAATTGCAGATATCATTTAATTAGTTCAATCGCAATATTTGATATTATTAAGAAAAGTTCTTTCTGTTTTAAAAAGTTTTGCTGCATCCATGATTAAAGTTTTAATAATTTTTTAATTTGTTAACCATTTTCAATACTGACAACTTTAGTAAGTTAATACTTTAGAGTATATCGCTAGAGCTATAAATGTTCTATACATGAAGTATATATTTTATCTATATTATAATTAATATATATTAATTAGTGAAAAATCATAATTATTTTTTATATAATAAATTATGTCCTATACTATATAAAATAAATAGTAATTTAATTGTTTATATTAAATAACTATTTATCAATAATAATAAAGATTCACTATTTTAAAAAACGTAAAATTGATAAGTATCTTTATTATCTTATTAATTCTAATAAAATTGCAAGATATTTATAGTTTTATTATTGATCTCCCACTTATAAAAGTGGGAGAATTCTCTTTAAAAAGCTATATTTTTTATAGGCAATTATATATATTAACAAAATGTTCTATTTTGTTGTATTTCTATATAATTCACATATTTTATTTTATAGCTACAACAGCTCCACCTTCTTCTAATTGTTTTTTGATATCTTCTGCACCTTCTTTTGTAATTTTTTCTTTAATAGCTTGTGGTGTAGACTCTACTAATGTTTTAGCTTCTTTTAATCCTAATCCTGTTAAAGATCTAACAATTTTTAAAACTGCGATCTTTTTATCTGCTGGTACAGACTCTAAAATCACATCAAACTCTGTTTTTTCTTCTACTGCTTCTGCTGCTGCTCCACCACCACCAGCAGGCATCATCATCATTCCTCCTGATGCTACAGATGTATCTACCTGAAACACTTCTTCTATATTTTTAACTAATTCAGATGCTTCTAAGTTGAAAAATTATTATATTATCCTCTACAAAACTAATTATAATACTTCTTCTGATCTAATCATTTAAATTACTTTACATATAGATCTACTATCTTTTTCAACATGTTATTTTTTTAGATTTAAACTATACAATTACAAAACAAATTTATAAGCTACAAATATCAATAAATTAAAGTTTTGACTTAATTTCTCAATTTATCGCTATTGAATTTCTTTGGTTACGACTACAATCTAAACAAATTATATAATTTTACAATCAAATTGAGAATTATTGATATGATCTAAAAGATTAATTTTACTTGTACTTTAATTGCTTTATCTAAGGTATAAATTATTTACAATTGATCTCTTAAATAATTATTATATTTAAATTACCTTACATATTAATTAATGAAACTTATATTTTATATCTTTATAAAATAATAATACTTTATAAATATACTGATTATGAAATAGTACAGAGATATATAATATAATTGATCAAATAATGTATACTTAATAAACACTTAATATAAATTAAATACAATCACACTAAAGTTAAAGATTTTAATTCATTTATAATATTATCAATTATTAGCAAATTGGTTTAAATATTAATAATACTATTAAACCTCTCATATAAATCTATAAATAATCTTTGAGGATCATATGGATTTTCTTTTTTGTATCATCTAATACACTACTTCTATTTTTCTCTTGTAAAAAATAAAAATTCTATTAAAGAGAATTTTGGTATAATGTCAATAAACACCTATAACTCTCATTTTTCTCAGAGTTATAGTTTATAGCTATAATCATATATAAGTATTAATACTACTTATAGTGTTTTGCTACAATGATTATTTTGACTCAAAGTGTTCAATTATTATTTTCTTTTGTTCTATTACTCGACTAAAAACTTTCTCATAATTATTAACTCTATAGCTTTTTTTTCACTTTATTCTATAATAAATAGATTTCTTCTTGCAATATATATTAATTTAAAAAGGTAAAACTTTGATTTTTTAATACTATTTTTCCTATCATTATAATGAATCCGTCTTGCAAAAAAATTCGACAAGTTTATCAAATATTTCTTTTTTTCATTTTATAATAAAATGGCATTAAAACTATAAATTTATTCTTCCTTTCTAAGTTTTAATATTTTAGCTTATAAGTCAAGTGTCTAGAATCTTAAAAAATTTAAAGACTAAATTAATCACAAAATTTGAGTAATTAATAATGAATGGTGAATGATTATTGTAAAATTATTCAGATGGTTTAAAAAACTTCACTTTACAATAATAAACAGTTAGCCATTTCTTAATTTTTGATTTTTAACAGGCATTAGTAACATAACGTATGTACATGTAGTTTCTTAAAAACTTAGTTGCACTTTTCGTTCATATCGTCTATGTGTACATAAAATAAGTAACTAGCAAATAAAATAAACAGAGTAAATTTTTTTTTTAAGAAAAACACTCTATACTAAAGTATTATAATATAAATATTTATTGATTGCAACTACTAAAAATCAATCTATCAATATAATTATGAGGTTACATTTTTATTCAACAATATAAAATATGAGTGTAACTAACCCTCTACCTCTACACCATCCTTCGATAAAAAATAATCTTTATCAAACTTTGGTTTACTTTTTTTAGAATATTATATACTCCCTTTACATCAGCATTGATTAAAATCCTTTTTTTTGTTCGATACAACTTTTTATGAATTATTTTCCCTGAAAAAGTAAATTTTTCAATAGTTGGATTTTCTTTGGATGCAAAATCGTTATCTAAAAAACTAGATTTAGAGATGTAAGCTTCTGATATACATATACATTGTCTATGATATTACATTGATTTATATTCAAGTTGATTAATCAACTGACCAAATAGAATATGACAAATTATTTGGTTATTACTTTTTCCAAGATTAATTTTATAGTTCACATTTGTAAGGTTATGACAATATTGGAAATTTTATGGTTTATAACATGTTTTATGACATAAGAACTAGTATTATGTAAATAATCATTTACTTTACATTTTTGTCTTGCTATGAAACGACTTAGTTTTTTTGATTTAAATAATTGATTTTTATATTTGTAATCTTATGGATCTTTCATGGTTGGCCTCTTACAAATTTTTTATTGTTGTATAAATTGGATTTTACTTGTAAATTGATTAATTAATTTTGATTTTTTTCCTGAAATAATAATGGGTCGACTTATATTACCTACACAAGTAGCCAAATTATCTATACCTAAATCAATAGCTAACCTATTATCGAAAATAGATTTAATAGGTTACATTTTTTTACATACTAAATGAATTTCTTTAATATTTTTATCTAAAACTGATTTGGGAGCGTCACGTTTATGTCTTTTGATATGTTTACTTGACTTTATCTAATCTTAGCTTCTCGATCCGGGATAATTAAAGAAAAGTAACCTTTTTTATCCAAATATTTAGCTGGTCTTGAAAAACCTTTAAGAGATTCAAGTTTTTTTTCTATATTTTAAGTAGTTGAAAAAAAGATTTATAATGTTTATTTAACTTTTTTAAACATTGTTGTGCCCATTCAGCTTTATCAATGAGTTTGTAATTAACTTGATTTTTTAATTTAATTATATTTTTCATCAATTTATATATTTCATTATAAAATAAATATTTTTGATGATCTTTATAATGTTGATTAATGATAGATAATGTTTGGTTATAAAGATTTTTTACATTGTGTGAAAACTGTTAAAAATAATTTATATGTGTATATTATAACATATTTTTAAATATATTTCAACCTTTAAAATTGTAAAATACTTGTTTGATTTTTCTTCGTTTGATATAGAATTTCATAGAAGAACAATGAATAAGAGTAACTAGTTCGTTAATAATTTCTTTTTCATCTGTAACAGGATCAAGAACTTCATTAATGACAATAATTTTAGCTTCAAACTTACTAAATAAATGTTGGAATAAACCGAAACCAACTCTACTCTACTTAAACGATCTTTTTGATAAATATAAATATTTTCAATTTCTTAATGAAAATTTTTTTCTTTTTTCAAATAAAACACAGCCTACAACATCTTTAACAGTATAATATACAGGAATGCGTTGTTGATTACAATAATCAATTAAAAATTGTTCTTATTTTTTTTAATAACCCCATATATTAAAATACAGAATCGTGATTATATTCATATCTACCATTAAGTAAAACCTTATCCACTAAAATACTTTTTCTTTTTACTATGTTATTTAATGTAACTCATGTAATTCCTGTTAATTGTAAGACTTCTTTAGTTTTCATAACATTGTACAAATAATATCATAAAATATATAATTATTTATACAATATTTAATATTTTTTAATGAAACTTTATGCTATATGTGGTACAAAGAAATAATTGGTATTTTTACTTTTAAATTTTGAAAAGCCACCTTCAGTTTTTTTGAAAAAATTTTTATCATAAATATTAAAATTCATATCGGCACTTGTTCATGCTAAACTATCCACTTTTTTTAGAAATACAATTTTTTTTTATAAGACTCTGAATTTATTTGTAACATTTTTTAATGTTTTTGATAATATTTCATTTTAGTAGACAACATTTTATTGAAAATCCATCTCGAATATTCAAAACATACATGCAATAAAATCGTTTGTTCAATATTTATATAAATACGATATTTGTACGCTTTTAGTATTTTTTTCCTCCTTGAGTTTAAACATACTTTTTAATAGTTTCTAGCTCCTACAATTATCACAAAACAAAAACTTTTAAACAGAATTATTTTGACGTCATTTAACTCTTTTCAAATACTGAAGGAACACCTTAAGGCAAAATCTTTTTAGGACATTAGTAAACCTAAATCTAAATTGCTTAAAATATAGGATAGCAAAGAAAATAAACTTAGCCAATAAATTCTTATATAATGTAGTCTGTTAAACTTTAAGCAAATGTGCATATAACTTTTAGTTTAAGAAGTCAATGGCTTGTTTTCTAGTAGATCTACAGTCCCATTATCAAAGCATAAAATAAATTTTATTAAAAAATGAAAGGTCATTCAAACATTACTATCACATATCAGTTATGATCAATACTTCGATAATGCAATACTTAAACGTAGACATTCTTGAAATATTGTCGTAAGTAATATATCATTTACCATATATTTTTTATTAAAAGATTTATTGTATAAATTATACCTAATTTTATAAACAATGAACCACTGTTTTTTCAGCTGACTAACTGTGGTTAACAACTTAATAGATAAAACAATGATGAACTGAACAATTTTTAATTTATGAGATCTAATTAATTCTAACAAATTATTTTCTGGAGAATTATAAAATAACATAGATATAATAAATAATGAGAAAGTATACAAAATAATAATGATCTTTAGTATATATACCCATACATAACTAATATAAACAGACATAAAAACATAATTAAATTTGGAAATATAGTATGTATGAAAAGTAAACAATAAACTAATCAAATAACATATAGATAAACAAGAGAAAAAAAACGATTGCTGAAATATTAAATAATTAAAATATAACATTAAATAATTATAAATACTGTACAAAATTATCCCCAGAAAAAATGTAATTTGAGGTACTAAATAAACAGCTATATAGACGAATAATTTGTAAGACATAAAAAATTGATTATTATTAAATATTAAACTATCAAGGATTTAGGATATATTTTTATTAAAGCATATTGCTATCAAATTTATATTTTTGTATATAAACATTCTTTAATATGGGCGTAACCAACCCTATACAGCATTGTTGGAGAAAAAACAATCTTTATCAAACTTTGGTTTACTTTTTCTTAAAATATGATAAGGTCCATTTACTTCAGCATTTATGAAAATATGATTTTTTTGTTCGATACAAGCCCCTTCTGAATTCTTTTTCCAGAGGAAATGCAGTAGGTTGATGTTTTATGAGTAGAAAATCATTATATAAAAACTTGCTTTTGATATATAAATTTTTTAGATAAAGCTACAATGTACAGTATCTTACATCGATTTATATTCCAGTTGATTAATCAACTAACAAAATGGAATCGAACCGTGTCAACCCCATCATTTGCTTAGTTCTTTTACCAAGATTAATTATATAATTAACATTTGTGAAATTTCTAATAACAAGATTAGAAATTTTATTCTTGATGCATAGTTTTATAATATGATTAAATGTTTTAGGTAAATAATCATTCACTTCACTTTTTTGTTTTGCTGTAAAACAATTCAGTTTTTTAATCTCAAGATTTGCTCTTTTGTAGATTTTTAATGGTTAAACGTCTAGAGATGTTTTCTTGTTGTTGAGATTGAATCTTATTTGTAAATGAATTGATGGATGTTAATTTTTTCCTTAAATAAAAATAGGTTGACTTATATTAATTACACAACTAGCTAAGTTGTCCACTCCTAAATCAATAGATCAATTATTGTTATAAGATGCTATTTATTTTTTTATAGTTTCATTTTTATAGATGCAAGATAGAACAAAATACGTTTTTTCTAAATGAATTTTTTTAATATTTTTATCTAAAACTGATTTAAAAGCTAGGAATTTTATATCTTTTGCTAAGTTTACCTAATTTTTTGTTATTTTATTTTAAAAAACAGAATCTTCATTATATTCATATCTACCATTAAGAAAAATCTTATCCAGTAAAATCTTTTTTCTTTTTACGAGATTGGTTAATATAACTCATTTGATCCCGGTCAATTGTAATACTATACTAACTTTTATAATATTGTATAAATAATCACATAAAAATATATCATCATTTATACAATATTTAATATTTTTTACTAAAAGTTTTTGCTATAAATAAGTCCTTTTGCGCTTATTTCTACGATCTTTTAAAGATTATATCTTCCGAAAAAAACCAAGCGACTATAATACAGCATCTTCTTCTACCAAATTAAATGCATATACGACATCTCCTGCTTTCCACTCTTGAAAATCACTAGTAAAAACTCCACATTCGTTTCCTGCATTAATTTCTTTAACGTTTTCTTTTACTTTTTTTAAAGAATCTAATTTACCTTTATAAATGCATTCATTGTTACGCAAAATTTCAATTTCACAATCTTGTACAAGTTTTCCACTGTTAACTAAACAACCTGCAATAACTCCTCTAGTTAATTTAAAACTTGTCTTCACTATTGCTTCTCCTATTTTATATGGTTTATATACAGGGTCTAATAATTTTTTCATTTCCATTTCCAAATCGTTGAAAACATCATAAATAACCGTATATTTTTTTATATTAAAATTATGTTGTTTTGCTTTTTGTTTTACAGCAAAAGAAATCGGAACATTAAAATTAATCAAGAATGCGTTATTTGTAGTTAATGTTTTAATATCTGCAATGCTTAATTCTCCTACTAAAGCTAATAAAATATTTAATTGAACTTTTTCTTGAGAAATATTTTTCATCATATTTAAAATTGCTTCAATCGATCCTTGAGTATCTGCTTTAATAATGACATTTAGTTTTTTTATAGATTTACTATTGGATAAAACATTTAAATTTGAAAAATTCGTAATTGATGATTGAAAAGAATTTGTCGTTTCTTCTTTATATTTCTTAATAATCAATCTTGCATCTTTCTCATTATCATAAACTTTAAAAATTTGACCAGAAATAGGAACTTCTTCAAATCCCCATACCTCAAGAGGTGTTGATGGACCTGCTTCTGTCAACTTTTTATTTTTTGTATCTATCATCGCTCGGACTTTAGCAAAAAAAGATCCTGCTACGATAATATCTCCTAACTTTAAACTTCCATTTTGTACCAAAATTTTTGCTATAGGTCCTTTTGTTTTATCCAGAAAAGATTCTAAAATAGTTCCTTCTGCTTTTTGGTGATAATTTGCTTGTAAATTAGATTCTTCAGCTACTTCATATATAGTATTTATAAGCAAATCTATATTCATAGATTTTAAAGCACTAATCGGAACAATATTATAATCGCCACCATTTTCTTTCGCAACAATACCGTATGACGATAAATATTGCTTCACTTTATCAATATCTGCATTTAACTGATCTATTTTATTAATTGCAATAATCATTTTAGTATTTAACTTCTGAATAGATTCTAAAATTTCTATCGTCTGTTCTTTTATACCTTCTGTCGCAGATATTACTAAAATAGCAATATCTGTCACATTTAGACTTTTTACTCTCATGTTAACAAAAGCTTCGTGACCTGGAGTATCTATAACAACAATTTTTTTTGTTTCACCCTTATATGAAGACTCTATCTCATAAGCATCCATCAGTTGTGTTATATTTCCACTTTCATTATTAGCAATAGATGTATTGCATATTGTATCTAATAAAGTAGTGTAAATCTTAGCTATGGTCATTGAACAATTAGCAATATATAAAACTTCTTGTCCATGATTAACAATAGCTAGTTGCCAAGCTATGCTTAAACTTTTCGATGCATACAGCTTTCTAGAAATTAATGGGATGTGTAAAAAAAATTATTGAATATATTTATATAAAATTGTCGACCAAAAATTAGAAAAAATAAAAAAAAGTTTGACAAATGTAAAAATATTTTATATTTTGTATAACTTTAACTAAGAAACTGGGATCATCAATTAAGTCTAACGAAGTATCAAATTTGGACTTATATCTATAAAGAAACTGTATTTTAAAATAAATGATATATAAATTACATCTAAATTTCAATGTGCAATAACATACGATAGATTGGACACTTCTAAATATTTTCTTGATTTTATACTTGTTATAAATCTATTCGCAATGGCTTATTATATATTAATATCTTCTTATACATCACAAAACAACTTATACTTTTACACTAATATACCTGTTTTAGACTATTGACTTGCTATCAACTATACAATCAAGCTTTTTTATACCCAAAAAACAATACTATCATAGATATCTAGTTACACTTTTTTTCTTTTTTCATACGTATTAATACATATAAAAATTTATAAACAATGCTTAATTATTCACACTTTCCCATGATCAACATGACCTAAAATAGTTATGACTGGTGGCCTAGATTGTAATTCATGAGAAGATGTTGATGTTATAATCTTATCTCCTAACTGTAAATTATCTGTCTCAAAAACTACAGTTTGATTAAATGCTTCTGCAATTAATTGAATAACAGAAATATCAAGAAGTTGATTAATTGTACTTGGAATACCTTTTAAAAATAGAAATTTAATTATTTCGGTAGAAGGTATACGAAATAACTGAGCTAACTCTTGCAACTGAATTGTACCTTTTAATTTAATCGGTCCTTCTAATTGAGATACTGGAATTGTATCAAGAGTTTTAACACTATATGCAGAAGTTTCTATACTAAAATTATCTTCTTGAGTTAAAAGTTCTTGCTCTTGTTGTAATTCTTGTTTCGATAAATTTTTTTTCTTCTTTCTACTTTTTGATTTCAATGAAGTGGAAGGTGAAACAAAATCAGGACTCGATTCTAATATAATATTTGTATCTTCCGCTTCAACGGTTTCTGATGCATTATTTTTACTTTTTTGATTATATTTTGTATTTACATGTTTTAAAAGATATGGATTACTTAGTAATAAAATATCAGACACTATAAACCCCGTACTAATAATTTTTGTATCATTCATATATTAATATTTTAATAACGAATATAAGAAATTATAATTCTCATACATATCAAAATCTCTAACTATATTCGTAAATTCATCACTAATATCAAAGCGAGTAACGGGAATCGAACCCGTAACCTAACCTTGGCAAGGTTATATTTTACCGTTAAACTATACTCGCTTACCCTTCTACATATAATTATATATGACTTTTCTAAAATAGTAGCAATCTTTTATCATGAGATAAAAGATTACTACAAAATATAAAATATTAAAATAGCAAACAAGATTTAATTAAGTTGTAAGTGAACTAACAAATCCTGTTAAAAAGACTAAACCTGCCCATAAACCACTTCCTAAAAATATTAAACTTTTAGACTGCTCCCATTGCTCTTTTGTAGCTAAGCTTGTAGGGATAATTACTACTAAAATTATGGACAACACCACTAATGCAACAACTAAAAATTGAGTAGCTATAATCACGCTTTAACTCCTTAAAAATTTGGAAATTATAATACAAAATAAATTTTTCTATTCTTTATTTTAATTGTACGATTTATTAAGTATTTTTTGCTATTGTTAAATATAAATTCAAATGATTTTTCATTGCATTTTTAAATAAACAATATTCTTTATCAGATTTTAATATCACAAATGATTTAAATATTTTATTAGCAAAAATTAATCATTTATCTAATAATTCTCATTTGCAGTTTTTTAAAATATACACAAATCTAAAAGATCTATATAAATCTAATTCGCTCTATTATAATGTTATAATAGTCTAAGTTTGGACCGTCTCAAAGGTTCGCTATAAATAACAAAATACTATTAACTTTTTGATAAGGGGCATATCTTGCGATTTCTTTATCATAAAAACAATTCCTTTATAGCCGCGTTTCTATCTGCGTGCGTTAACGTTCCCATTTGCATGGTAAAATTTATCTCCATCTCTCTTACCTTATAGCTTACCAAATTTTGAGTCCATTTGTGAGGCATACGCAGCATTGACAAATCGCAGGTCAGAACCTTTAACCTTTGAGATCTTCTTTAATCCTTCAAAGATGTAAGAACGAGCCCATGCACTTAAGTATCGATAGATATCTTTTGAGTATTTTTTCCTGTTTTCAGAAAAATTAAGGTCTTCAGCTATAATGATAGGTGCCTTATCAACCAATTAATGAATAGAATTATAGACAATATATTTAACTGAAATTAATATTTTTGTTTTTTCTTTTCATCTTTCATTGTACCCAGATTATACTTTTAAATATTTTTACATTTTTTTGAAGATAAGTTCTGATTTTCAGATAAAGCCAATAGGTTGTTTCGTTTTTGGTTTGAATCTTTTACATAATCTGAAAATCATTTTTGTACTTTTCCAAAATCTTCACTATAGAAAAAAACATCAGAATCAGAAAAAACTTCTGTGTGACCAATGTCAACACCTGCTTTGTTATGTTTACCACAAGATCTTTTGGCTTCTTTATCGATACAATAATGAATTTCTAATTTATTATCTTTTTAAAGAAGTCTTAATTGCCGTTTAGATTCTATGGATATATTAAGAGGTATACATACTCTTTTTCCTTTAGTTAAAAATAGTATTTTCCCTGAATTACCGGTTTTATTTAATTTGAAACATATATAACTACATGAATCAATTACAATTTGGTTATATGATAGTTTTTCTTTTATACTTTCTCATTTTACGTAAAAAATATGAGGAGTTATCCCAATATTTTAAACTTGTATACAGTGTTTTTTTGTTTTCTTGTTGGGATCTAGATATTGTTTTTCTGATTTTATATTTTATCGCTTCTGTATAAAGATTAATGTTATCTAACACATCTGGTAACTTTTCTCTCCAATAACAACCAGATAAAGAGTTCCATTTTTTAGCTTGTACAACCCACTGATTACGAATACTTATAAAATGTAATTTTTATTTAACATCTTAAATCGATACATACTATCGACACGTTTCTTGTCGAACATGAGATAATAATCGAGCTATTTCTTCTAGATGTTTATATTTAGAACCTTTGATATTTTTACTATAAACTATTCTTGTTACTTTCGTAATAAGTAATCACCTCATTTTAATGTGTCTATTGATTTTTTGTTTTATAAAATCTTAAACCATAGAGATGAAGACAAACTGAGAAAACAATAATAAAATCTAAAACGTCTTTTGTTAATTCTTCTTCAAATGAAATTGTATTACCTTGATTAATCATAATGACTTTCATTTTTTTCAATTCGCATATGGTAAAAATTAGTTCAGAACCAAATCGTAACAAACGATCTTTATGTACAATAATAAGTCTTTCAACTTCATGCAAAAGTAAGTCTAATAAGTTATATAATCCTTTTTTATTATAATTTATTCCACTTTCAATATCTGAAAGAATCTAATAAATCCATCCATGTTTCACACAAAAAAGTTCAAGAATTTGTTTTTATATTAGAAGGTGCTCTTTTTTTTTCTCGAGTACTCACTCTAGCATAACCAATTGTTTTTTTAGAAACATTTAGGGTTGCATCTCTTTGTAAAAGTTGATCTAAATAATAATAACGAGTTCCTTTTTTAGATTTGCGAAAAGGTAACAGTTCACCGTTTTTTTTCCAAACTCTTCCGGTTGCTATATTCATACCTAATATTTTGGCAGCTTCGCCAATTTTAATTCTTTTTACTATGTAAATTACCTACCTATTACATAAAGATTTATATATATCTCTACTAACATATTTTGATATACAGTGTCAACTCCCCATATCAGCAAGAATATATATAATGCAATTGATTTGAAATATTACCCTGCATCACTTTTCTTATATATTTAAAGGTCAATAGTAAATGATAGTGTATTGTTGAAAAATTATTAGTATGAAATTTAGTACTAGAATATATTTATATCAACTATGTATTATAAAATAATAGGTCATATATTCTCCACCTTTTGACTAGTAGCTATTTATCTTACACTTAGCAAAGCTTGAAATGAAAATCTTCCTTGAAAAAAAAATAAAAATATACTCAGAACAATATAACAAATATTTTATTTTATTGGCTGCTACTGTTTAATGTCCTGACCATTTTTAAAATAAATATTGTATATATATATCTGAGTATATATATATATTATAACATGCAATAAATTTATATGCCATTATTATCAATAACTATATAATTAATAAAAATTATATATATTTTTATAATTTTTATTAATTAATAATCCCTGTGTTAGGAGAACTTGCTAATGCATTTGAAGAAATAGGCATTCTTCCTGATAAATATGATAATCTTCCTGCCTGGGTTGCCATCTTAATTGCTGTAGCCATTTGTTCAGGAATTAGAGCTTTAGCTATTGCTGTATTAACTAATACAGCATCAGCTCCTAACTCAAAAGCTAAAGCCACATCACTAGCAGACCCTAAACCTGCATCAATTACTACAGGTACATTAGCATTATCTATAATAATTTGAATATTAGATAAATTTTTAATCCCTTGTCCAGATCCTATTGGTGATGCTAAAGGCATTACTGTAACGCATCCCAATTCTTCTAGTTGTTTTGCCAGTATTGGATCTGCATTAATATAAGGCAGAACATCAAATCCTTGAGTAATCAAATACTCCGCTGCTTTTAATGTTCCTATAGGATCTGGTAATAAATTTTTAGAATCAGGTATTACTTCTAATTTAATATTCATATTGTCTATATATCGACATAGTAAATAAAATAATGAAAATAATATATTCATATAATCTAATAACTTTATTTGTCAAGTTCAATGATATATACCATACTCTACAAAAAATTAATGCTATTTTATAAGTTTTAAAACATCTTTCTTAAATTCTTTACAAGAATTTGCCATTTCATAAAGCTTTTAATCTCAAAATTTATACTTAACTCAATTTTATCAAATAAGACAATTAGAAAATCTAGATTCGATTCTTAATTTTCATAATATATACTGTGTCTTAATACTATAAAATTGCTACAAAATACGCAATGATACAGTTCTCGTATTTCAAAAACCTATATTAAAAAAATCATTTATATAATCTATATGAAATATATTTAATGATCCTTTATTTATTTTTATGATTGGAAGGAATAGTTAATATTCTCATATAAAAAATACTTATCTTGTATATTTTTATACATTCATAATTAAAAAACAAAAATTATGAATAACATCTTAAGAACAAAATAAATTTAAATTTTACAACGATTAATATTAATGTTTCTATAATTAAAAGATTATGCATCAAAGTTTTTTCCAATTTAACCCATATTGCTATGAAATTTCTCTTTTTTGTACATTCTAAATTACTTTAATATAAACTTACTACTATATTATAACTTTAACCACAAATTTCTTATATCCACAACTGTATTCACAATAATGTATTTAATAATATATACCTCATATAATTTCATCATATATATTAAATACTGAAATAATAAACAATACTATATTTCTTTTAAAAACAATTATAATTATATAATTCATAAAATTTTTGTATCACAGTGATTCTTTGAAATAGTAATTATATTCAAGCATTTTTATAATAATAATCGCATAGATAAATCTTCTCCAAATTTATTACTCCATACAATAGCTGTCATTAAATCAAATTATTATATGCATAATCTTCATTTAAATTTTTCTATAAATCAATGAACCTCACACTATTTTACGTTAATTTATATATAAAACTTTTTTATCCTGCAATAATTGTAGTACCTATAATATTAATAATTTATATATTTGATGTCATAAAATATGTCTTATATCCATTAAATAATATAATATTTATATTAAATTATAAATCAATTCCAAAAACATAACTTTTACGATACTAACAACTATTCACACAAAATTATTATTAACTTGACCTAGTTTTTTTACAAATTGTCGACCTAGTATAGCTACGCGAATAGCTTCTTCTGCAGTTTTACATCCAGCCGTATTAGGTAAAAGCCATTTATTTTGCCAATCCAAATCTGTTATCCAATTATTATCAATTGTAGATAAAATCAGACAAATATCGTTTTCGCTGTCTGTTTTTAATATTAAACTATATATATATATATACATAAACACAGCCTAATTTATTACTGATCACGGATATTCGTGAATATAACTTAATTGACAAATTATTTATTGTTACAATATGTGAAAATATAAATTTTAATAAACCATCCTTTTATTTATAACAATATCACCTATTAAATAAATCTTGGACTTGTATTCTAAGAAATGAGAATTTGCCTCAATAATTACTTTTACTTTTATATTTGAATTATTAATACAATCACACTTGGTAGTCGATTGTGCCCTTCTAATAGCTACAGTTATAATATCACAGTTACTATTTACAATACATTGCTTTAATTCAGATGTTGTTTTATATTTACCAGTTCCTATCATTAAACGTGAAGAGAATTTATGATCAGCGATTATTAATGTATCATTCAAAAAATTAATAGACATATTTTTATATATTTGTAAGTAATAAAGAATTTGTATAAATGTAAAAAAATATGTTGATAAAACTTGCATTTTTTACATGCTTTAAGCTATTATATTCAATAAAAAACTATAATTACATATTATTAGGTATGTAGCTCAGTGGAAAGAGTGTTAGATTCCGATTCTAAATGTCAAGGGTTCAACTCCCTTCATACCTACTTTTTTATTTCATCGAAAAATCAATATTTTGACATATTTATTTAAAATATTCATCTAGATCATATTAATTGAAACTAGAACTTGTGTAATATACTTTAGACAAAAAAATAATTACTTTTTTTAGTTAAAATTTATAGCTCCACTGTTATTTTTTGACAACGGTTTTTAAAAAAATTTTAGATTAATCTACCTGATTATTAAATCTCAACAGTTTATTTACTTGCAAAATGGAAACTATTTTTTCAGAAAAAATTTTTATTTTAAATGCTTTTTTATAATATTTATAATGTTTAATTGTATCCACAAAAACATTCCTATAAAAATATTTTATTATTCAATAAACACAAAATAGATCGAATTAAATTTTTTTCTGTTTACTTAAGTAATGAATTAAGCACCCACTTATAAAAGTGGGAGTATTGAATTGATATATCTATAAAATCTTATATACTTTTTTTACTAAAAAAAGACCAGAATTTTATAATATATAATTATTTAATTAAAATGGTAGATATACATGTATAAAGTTTATAGTTATTATAAGTCATATCACCACTTTTTAACTATGTATATAAATATAATTTATATATAGCTTATCATAAATGATCATATATTTAATATATTTCTAATCTTATAACTTTATAAATCTAACGATATGCATACAACAAATAGACATCCGTAAACGCACGATATATATCATTATGATAATCTTATAAAAATATTAGAACTTTTAGTAGAACTTTATAGATATTAAATTCATTTTTTGCTCAAATAATACTTACTGAAGATTGTCATATATGTAACACGATCAATGTCAATTATTTGAGATTCACTTGAAAATTCGTTGTCTGGATTTAAAAAAAGCATACAATGACATTCTTTTCTTTCTATTACAATAGATTTTTTCTTTGTTTATAAAAAATCAGTAAATTAAATACTTTAGTTATATAAATACTAGATAAAATATATCGTTTTTTTCTCCTTAAGCTGCATATAATTTTTGTACATTATGCAGTTTTTAATCTAAGATAATTAGCATATAAATTTAGATTATATTTATAGATCATAAATAATATATAAGTAAAAATTTTTTATACAATACAGCTATAAATTTTTATTAGTTACATAAAGAGTAATGCAATTTGTATTTAAAACATTTTATGATACTTAATTTTGGTTTAATTAATTTTTTTTATTTATATATTTCAGTTTTAGATTTTTCAGCAATGAATTGAGTCTAAAAAAACAATATAAAGTATTGTATATTGTATATTCTTACCATTTAATTGGTTATATTAAAGTGTATTATAATTACATCTTATTTTTTATTTATAATCAATTATATAATATTTTTGATCCATAAATTTCTATAATTCATATTTTTATTACAAATTTTATATAAAACTTTATAATAAAAAGAAAAAAGGAGATTAATTAATATGGTATTGAATTCACTATTACTCTTTCAGAAATGATTAATATGAATATATTATATATACGTTATGCATTTAAAATTATCAAAAACAAATATATTATTTGAGAAATAAAATAAATGATTATATCGTTTATTCTATATATAATATTATTCAGTATAATTTTTTATTATATAAAAATCCAATAATTTGATAGCTTTACTAATCTATACTAGTATTTTATACAGAAGAATTACATAGCAGTTATAATTGTTAAATTAGATTTTTCAAAACTCTTATTGTACTATACTGAATGAACATATTTTTTTTTTATATTATAGATCTATACCTTATATTATAATATGATATTAGTTAAAAACAGTTATTCAAACAATTATCATACAAAAACTAATAAGATCCATAGAATTGATAATTAGTATTAATTAGACTCTAAATTTGATTAATAAAACATGATTGTCAGTTTATGCCAATAAATTTCAATATAATAAAAACAGTTATTATCTCTTATAAATAATATTGAGAATAAAAATGGCTTTGTAATTTTTATTGAATAAAATAGCATCATTCTAATAAAATCGAAGATTTATTGAAAATGTAAAGATAATAATTTACTTTCCTCACCGCATAGGCACGCATGGGCAATTCCAATATGCATTAGATACTTCTTTTGATTTATCATCATAGTGACGACATGGACATAATGCTGCACCATGAGTCTCTTTATTTTTTGCTAAGCCTTCAATTACTACTGCTGTTACACTAAAATCAGAACAAAAAAAAGTATTCGTTCTTTGAGCATAAATTTCTGCAAATTTACGCATAGCTTCTAAATTTTGAGGTAATTTCGTTTTTGAATTCATAAATAATAATTTTTGTCGCAAAGGTAGAAATATAATGAATCTAAATTAAATATTTATTGAACAATTTAAATATTTAAATAATATATAAAATTTATATGTTTTTATATCAAAATAAGTGTAAACAAACCTCTAAACCATCCTCATCCTTCGAAAAAAAATAATCTTAATCAAACTTTGACTTACTTTTTTTTATATTATAAGCTACATTTACATCAGCATTAATTAGAATAATGTTTTTTGTTCGATACAACCCCCTGTAAATTCTTTTTACTGATAAAATAAATTTTTTCTTGTAACTTGCTCTTCTTTAGATAGACAATCAAAAACTATCTTTTGACGTATAAGCTTCTATACACGGCTAAATTATATATTATATTGAATCGATTTATATTCAAGGATTAATCAACCAACAAAAGAGAATATTGCAAATCATTTGATTATTTCGTTTACCAAGATTAACACTATACTTCACATTTGTGAAATTTACAATAACAATATTGCAAATTTTATGCTTGATGCATAGTTTTATAATATAATTAGATATTTTATGTAATAATCATTATCTTTACTTTTTTGATTTTCTATAAAACAATTAAGTTTTTTTTGTATCTTTAACGGTTAATCGTACAGAAATTTTGTCTTCAAATACTGATAGGCAGACTTATATGACTTACACAAGTGGCTAAATTATCCACCCATAAATCAATAGCTAAAATATTGTCATAACATGTCATTTTTGCTTTTATGCTTTCGTCTTCATATGTATAATATGCAACAAAATAATTTATTTTACATACCAAATAAATTTTTTTAATATTTTATTTTTACGGTTTAGCATGACTAAAAGAAAGTAAACTTTTTTTATCCAAATATTGAGTTAGTCTTGGAACCTCTTTAAAGGCTTAGAGATTTTCCGTATATTTTTTAATAAACTTCACAAAAGATTTATACGTTTTATTTAATTTTTTTAAACATTGCTAAGCAAATTCAGATTTACTAATCAGTTTATAATTAACTTGGTTGTCTAAATTAATTATATTTTTTATCAATTTCGTAATACAATAAATTTTGGGGATTTGGTGTATAATTCTGACTAATTATATAAAAGCTTGATTTTAAAAATTTGTCCCATTATGTGAAAACTATTGCAATTGCTCAAAATTATGTTTAGATAAATTATGAACTTTAGGTCTGATGGTTTTAAACATGTATTATAAACTGTGTATAAAGTGATATATATATATATATATATTACTCTATTTTTCAACTTTTCAAATCGTAAAATACTTGTATAATTTTTCTTTATTTACTATAAAATGTGATAGAAAAACAATCAACAAGAGTAACTATTTCGTTGATAATTTCTTTTCCATATTTAACAGGAGCAAGAAAATTATTAATGACCATATTTTTAGCTCCAAACTTGCTAAATAAATGTTGGAATAAACCGAAACCAACTCTACTGAAACGATCTTTTTGATAAATATAAATATTTTCAATTTCATAATAAAAACTTTTTCGAACATCATGAAAAATTTTTTTCTTGTTTTCAAATCAAACACCTCTTGCAATGTCTTTAAAAGTATACTGTACAGAAATTCCTTGCTGATTACAATAATCAAATAATCAATTAAAAATTACTCTTGTTTTTTAAATCATTTTTCCTTTTTGATGTAGAGACTCTAAAATAAATTCAATTTTTATGGTTTTTTATAACCTGAAATAGAAAACCTTGATTATATTTATATCTACCATTAGGTAAAATTATTCACTAAAATCATTTTTCTTTTTACTATATTGGTTAATGCAACTCGTGTAATTCCAGTTAATTGCAATACTTTTTTAGCTTGCATAATATTGTATAAATAATCATATAAAATCTATAATTATTTATACAATATTTAATATTATTTAATAAAATTGTTTGCTATAAAAATTTTAAAAACTTAAATGTATTGTTTGCTTAAAATTTTGTAAAAATGTATTATCTCACAGCATTCCAAAATTGTTGTGAATTGATTGGTTTGATGAAATATAATTTAATTAAATATGTAATTAAAGATATGTAAATAGGGATAATTTTAAATTGATTTACGATATTTTTATTTGGATCATTTTTTATTTTAAGTAATTTTTTATTTAAAACAGCACAATGATCTAGATATTGAAAAAACATCGGATCGTCAACATTTAATGCAATAGGAAACACTCTTGATGCACTTTCATTAGTTTTTCTAATAACTTGTATATCATATTGTCGTGCATCTAATCCAACTGACTTATAAAATTCACATCTTTGGCAGTCATTAAGGTACATAGTTGCAAATACACTTAGTAGAAAAAATCTACACCATAGTCTAGCCTGCAAACTATTCAATAATAAAGGTTGAGATCGTAGTAATGCTGCGAAAAAATCACCGTGACGATTTTCATCTTGACACCAATTTTCAAAAAAACGAAAAATAGGAGAAATTCTATACTGAGGATATTTTTCTAAATGTCTATATATTGTAATATATCTCCAGTAACCAATTTTTTCAGATAAATATGTCGCATAAAAGATAAATTTAGGTGAAAAAAATGTATACTTTCTATTTTTAGTTAAAAATCCTAAATCTAAAGATACATTGAAATCTCCCATAGCTTTATTTAAAAAACCTGCATGTCTAGCTTCATCTCTAGACATTAATAGAAAACATTCTGATAACACAGGATTAGTTTCTTGTAATCTACGTGCTAATTCTTTATATAAAAGAAAACCTGAAAATTCAGCTGTACAAGAACGTTCTAAAAATTCAATAAAAATGTTTCTTTCTACGTCGCTTAAACCATCCCATGATATATTAAACTCTTCATCTCTAATAAAGTGTTGTCTATTGTAATCCATGCGAAATTCAGCAAGAATTGCTAAAAATTCTGATTGATTTAGAGAAATATCTAATTTAGACATTTCTTCAAAATCTGTCGTATAAAAGCGAGGTGTCAAAAGAGTTTCTTTAGGTAAAGCTTTTATATTTTTTGTATTTTCTGATATTGACAAGCTCATGATATGTAAGTATTATAAAAATGAATAATGTATCTTTTTAAAAATGATCAATATATATAATAAAAAAAAGCAAAAAATGATTATTATTTGACACTACTTATCAAGTATTATATAATTATATATATTAATATGCCGGAATAGCTCAGTTGGTAGAGCAGTGGACTGAAAATCCTCGTGTCACCAGTTCAAATCTGGTTTCTGGCAAAAGTTTTTTTACTTAACGAATAAAGCTCTTAGTAAATTTTACAAAATCTATCTTTTAGTCAGTTTTTGTCATTGTCATTAATAAATAATTTATTGTGAACATTTTGTATCAATTACTATATATATTATTAAATCGTTATATATAAATTCTATATGAATTCATTTTTAAAAATATTACCTTCTTTCTTATAAACTGAAAATTTGTATATTGTATAATAAAAATTTTTATTCAAATTGAGCCATTAAGTGAATAATCTTGAATTGTATCTAAACTAATATTAACAAGAGAACAAATAAAATAACTATCTGAGCAAAAAATTATTTCTTTTCAAAAACATTTTTGTAAATATATTTTATTCTAGTCTATCAATCCCAATAAAATCAGTTGATATTATTTTTAATTTTTGCATCAATATCACAAGGGTAAGGGGGGGGGGCATATTTAATTAATTTAATTAAATATGCATATAATCCTTATCAATATCAATAATTTGTGTCTTATTTTTTGCATAAATATTCTTCAATATTATTTTCATCTCTTCTGTACATTAATGAATAATTTTTTTTTATATTTGACTGCAAACATAACAAATACTAATACACATGTTTTGCATGAAAACTATATTGATATTATATGTTGACAATCAAATCCTTTTTTTGAAAAAGTAAGGTTTTATATATTTTATAAATATATAATAAACATTAAGAAATATTACCCGAGTTCCTTTACAAAAATTTCCTTTAACTCCATGCACTTGCTGAAGATATGTTGCTAAATCTCCAGGTTGATAGAAGATCTTTTATTTACAAACATCTCTTCTATCTAGAAAAAGTTTTATATCTCGAAATATTTTAATTTTTCGAGATTAAAATTTTTATTTCTTATTCCGCTTACATAATTCAACTCAGCCGCTTTTAATTTTGTTTTTTTCTTATATCACTATATTTTGTATCATGAAAATTTTTTATAGAACAATTATTAGGTATTATTTTCATGTGATTTAACAATATTTCTTTAAATTCTAAAAAATTTTAGTGAAATAAAGAAAATTTGCTTCAATATAATAAATTAAAAATTTCAAAATTTCTGCTAATTTCCATCTGACAGTCGAAATCATACTTGCATATTGAAATGATCTTATTTGTGTTTTTTTGCCTTACAGTTGATCTCGTATTTACCAAGTATCTGTTGATCTTAGCATACAATTTTAAACACAAAATAATAATATTTATTCGGAATGAAGGTTGTAACATAGATGATTCTTTCTAACTAACATATATTCTCTCAAATTTTAAAAATCTTTTTTTGACTCTTATTGATATTCCTTAGCATTCATATTAAAATTATTAATTTAAAAAATATAGCAACTTCACCTCTTTTTTTTTATCGATAAAAAAGAGGTGATTTTATGAACGATTTACCAATATGAATCTAATTTATATTGAATAAAAAGAACTAGCCAACTTTTTTTCTATTTTTCTATTATTAAATCTTGTTTTTCGATACATTTAATCAATCTTGTAATCGCGAATACATTGTATTCAGTAATTTCTTTTCAGCTGAAAATACAATTAAATGAATACTCAAATAGCCAACTAAAATCTACCCCCTTGCCCTAATTACCGTAATATTAATAGTTGATGATAGCTTCGATAATTTAGCTGAACGTGATGTTTTAACTGTAGCTTCTCTTATGAATTTTCTTACTATAGATAAATGGCTTAAATTTAACGCTTAACCATCCAGATAAAGAACATAAACAATATTTGCCATCATATTATATCCTTTTAACATAAAATATAATTTGGTGAAAGTTTGTTATGTATCAAGTAGTTTTACTTCGCTAATGTGATATAAATGTGAACTATTGCAACACATATCCTGCAAATACAAAGGTGTTTAATGATCATTCGTAAAACTTAGAACTAGTAAAATATTCTAAGGTACCTATAAATTCTTATATAGCGTAGTCATTTAAGTTAAAACTTAAACTTATTAGTTAGGGTTGTTGTCACAAGACTCTGCAACTTGGTGGATAATTCAACGAAAGATGAGAGTCATACTCACTTCAAACACCCACTTTTTTTTATAAGCTATATTCAATAAAATACGGAGTAGAAGAAAGGGGAGGAGATAAGGGAAATCAAAAAGTAAAATAATACAATAATTAGGCTCAATGAATAACTATTAGTTTTATAAAATTTAATTAGATATTAATAGCAGTACCTATAATATCACAATCAATTTTTTCATAATACAACATTAATACTATGGTTCTATATTTACTATAGATAATAAAATAGTTAAAAAGAAAAATGCTAAAACACTTCTCCATGTTAAACCTTGTAAAGATTTTTCTTGTTGACTTAATATATTATTTTTTGATGGATTTTGTATTAAAATAAGAATTATAACAGTGAAAGCAGCAATGTACCATAATGCTCGAATGATATATGACATGATAAGTGTTTTATATATAATATAATTAAGATTTAATAATTATAAAATATGTATAAATATTTTATAATTTTAAGTCTAGAGTGATATACTAATTTCTACTTTAACGTTTAAGTATAAAAATTAGGCAATCATTATACAAAATATACTGTAAGATATTTTATTTTTAATATAAGACTTTTAATCTTATTTGTTTATCTGAAATAAAGATGGTATCATAAGTTTAACAGTTTATGTAAGATTATTAGTTCCATGAATATAATATAATAAACTGTATGTAATATATGTAAACTATTCTATGTTTTTCAATTGACATTCAAGATATAGATCTTGAAATCTTAATCTTATCATTTTCAATTTTTATAAAATGCAAATAAAATACTTTTAGTTGAAAATTCGTAGATATATTGTTCACTTGACTTAATTTTTATAATGATTGAACAGTTTCTAAACTTACCTCTTTTTTATATAAAATAAAGAATGTAAATTAAAATTTATTTTCACTAACCTTGCTTGTAAAAATAAACGCGTCTTGAAAAATTGTTGTTAATTACAACAAGTAACCGAAATTAAAAATTATTTCTATTTCATCTGTACTGTTCAAACTTTGATTCATTTTAAAAAATTTTAGGACTTTTTAAAATCTACGTCATAATGTTATTCATATTCTGGGCACATCTAATATTTTTCTGAAAGATCTTATTTATTTTTTTGTAGTAGGAGTTGAAAGTCAAGAGCATTTTTTCACTCTTTTTAATTATAGCGTTTAGCAATAAATAATCTTAGTGAGATTCATAAAGCCAGTACAAGAAAACCCTGAAACTTTAGATTTAGTTTCCATTCTGCTTTTTATCTTTAGGATTATGTAGAACATCATCTTGAATTGCCTCGAAACTGATATTAACAATGGAACAGATCAAATAACGATCAGATTAGAAAGTTTTTTCATTCAAAAAAAGTTTTTGTAAATATATCTTCACATTGATCTAGTATACAAATACGATCAATTAATTACATTTTAAATTTTTTCATCAGTGGCGAAAGAGCCGTTTAGAATGAATATTGAATTCAAAAATGAATATGATTCTTATCAACCTATATCTCCATAATTTGTATGTTATTGTTTACTGCTATATCGTTAAATATTATTTTAATCTCTTTTACACATTTAACTAATAATATTTTTTCAAATTCCAAAAATTTTTTTTGAGCCTCTTGTTGATATTTTTTTCTCTTTAAGACCAGAATTTTAAATTTTTTGAATATAAAAATGACCCACTTCAACTCTTATTTTTTTGATCAGTAGAAAAAAAGTGATTTTCTGAGCGATTCGATAATGCAATCTAATTTATACTTAAAAAAGGAAGTTGCCAACCTTTTTTTTATTTTTTTTTGTTAAATCTTGGTTTTCAATAAGATAAGCTTCACCTTCTTCTTTTTTGATAAATTAATTGATGTTTTAATTGTGAACATAGATTTTTACGTAAATTCACTGCAATAGAAAATAATTCTTTTTTATGTGAAACTAAAACTTAAGAAAATCTTCAAATAGCCAGCATCACTCCTACATTATAGTAAATGCTGAAAATAGCTGTTGACCTGATCATTTATCTGAATTATAAAGGGCTAAAGTTCAACTCTATCTTCTTTTTCTCCATTCTTACTATAACTCAATGAATTGGCATGAATATTTGACCATTCAAGTTAATATAAACAATATTTACGAACATATAATACTTATTTAAACATAAATATATAACTTTTGATAGGTCTTGACGTAAACTAAGTTCACTTCACGAAATTTAAAAAAAGAAACTTTAAAACAATAAATCAAAGTTTTTATTAAAAGTTTAGACTTTTACAGTGCATAAGCAATTAATCAATAAAAGTGCCTTACTAGTACTAAAGTAGGTAAAGTAGAATATAGAAGCTCAATAGCTATTGATAGCTACAGAGCTTCTATATTCTACTTTAGTTAGAAAAAATTTTTGTTTGGGCCGAGTTGGATTTGAACCAACGTAGGCAAAACCAGCGGATTTACAATCCGCCCCCTTTAACGAACTCATCATATTTTTTTGATGGTCAAGAAACAACAAGTAGTTTTTAAAAACTGTGCTGCTTTTATCTATATATAGTGCAGGTTTAATTACACTAACATGATAATTATAGTTGTGCGTGTTATACATTTTAAACAATACATTATTAATGTTAATAATTACTTTGCACTATATAATTTCTTTTCTATATTTTAAAATATACTTAAATATTTTTCTAGTTACATAAATTTTTTTAAATAAAGATATAAAACTACTTCTTAAATTAATTTTATTTATATCTAATATTAAAGTGGTTAGTATAATATTAAACTTGTTTACTAATTAACTTATAAAGAAATTTTTTTATTAGTTTTTAATCTAAACTTATACATAATAAATGTTTTATAGTGTATTTTTATGTCTTGCAACCACTCGGGCATCGACCCTTAATGTGATTTTACTTTAGTTTTTAGTATTTTTATGTTTTACTTCTACTAAATTCAGTATATAATAAATGAATAAAAAAATCAAGACCAATATAATAAAATTGTTCAATAATATAAATCGAAATATTTCGAATAAGAAAATTCTATAGGACTCTTGATTGAGTCGTCTCAATCATTTGAATCTATAAAAACTTTATTATGTCCTACATCAATACCAATTCAGCAGATCCACATTTTTTTTTATTTCTTTATTGATACAATAATGGACTTCAACTTGATTATTTTTAAGTATTAACATTAACTGTTCTTGGAGAGTAATTAAACTATTAAGAGATATACATAGTCTTTATCCTTTCATTAATAAATGAATTTGAATCATGTATAACTTCCTAAATCTATAACAATTTAATTTTGAACACAACTTATATTTTTTCTTTTTAGTAGCTTGATTAATGTAACTTGTGTAATTCCTGTTAATTGTAAAACTTCTTTAGCTTTCATAATATTATATTAATAATTACATAAAATATATAATTATTGATACAGTATTTAATATTTTTTCATGAAAATTTATACTATATCTTTTTAGATATGTTTACATAACCTTACATACGCATTTTTATCTTACTTTTTAAATAAAGTACAAATGGATTTAAGAGCGAACATTTATTTAACTTAAAGTCTTAAATACAATATATATGAACAAACATGTATTTTTTGATATATGGGAATTATATCCACATAAGATTTTAGTTCAATAATTTTGAAGAGAAGGTGGGATTCGAACCCACGGAGCTATTACACTCATTTGATTTCAAATCAAACGCAATCAACCAACTCTGCCACTTCTCCTATTTTAATTATAACATAAATTTTATTATTATGTCAAGGGGAGTGTTAAAATTTAATTATGCATTTTATCTAAAAAACTAAAATGATACAGTCATGAATATTTAAATTTTTAATTTAAATATTATAAATCTCAATTATCCACATTAGTAAAAATGATAAATTCTAAAATCATAAATTTCATTGAGTTATAGAAATTACGCTGATACACTTATCACAAGTTAGAACCTGCTATCTCTGAGATATTCTTTACTCCTTCACACATAAAAAAAAACAAGCCCATGCGCTTAAATAATGATACATCTATTTGGAGTACTTCTGTCTGTTACAGATGAAAATCTAGATTTTTATCTGTATAAAATAAACAGTTTATTGAACAATTGATCTATAGCATGACAAGTAATGTTTTTAATATGGCATTGATACGTATATTTTTCGTTAATGCGGGTATTTTTAGCCAAGTATTACCATTTTCTGTTACTTTGAAACATAAGCAACTAGTTAATTCTATAAAACTTTGAACTTGAACACAAATCATAGTTTTTTTAAGATAAAATTTTTAATCCCAATATTTAGATTGGTATGGATTTAGTGTAAAATCTCATTATCTAACATCTCCCTTAACGTTTCTATCGAATATATACCAGACAAATGTAACCATTTTTTAGTCTAAGCAACCCCTAACATCATATTAAGTTAGGGGCTAACTTGAAGAAGTTTTAATCTTCATGTTATTTATTTAATTATATCTTTTCAATATAATTAATAATTTAACTATATTTTAATGTTTATATTAATGTAGTTAACAAATTTTTATAATCTTTGTTAAATTATATTTTGTTTACCTTAAAACAAATAGCTTGTTATAATCTATAAGTTATGATTGAGAAAAAATTTACAATAAAGCTTTAATAATTTATTTTTTTAGATTAATTTGATACATACAATTAAATAAAATTAGATAATGATTTTTATAGTATGAAAATAACTGTAAAAAATACGACTGTTTCCATTAATATTGTAAATATAATTTATATTTATATATTGTTATTTTAGCATTTATAGTGGTCAATTTTATAGTTTATCTCACTTTATCAAAAAATCCAATTCACACCTTCAAAAGGATCTCTTAAACTTTTAGCATTAGGACCAAATGCTGTATAGATTGAGTATCCAGTAATTCCTACTAACAAACTCGATATAAATAAGCTTAAAACAGTAGCCATTTCCATAATTAAAATAGAGAATATAAAAAGTGAATTATTTTATGCAAAGTCATGAAATTTAACAATTCTAAAATGAAAAATGTTATATTTTAATATTTTATGTATGCTATTTAAAAGTGCTTAACCAAATTGTCGTTTTATTATTCACTAAATTACATTTTTTATTGAACAATATTAAAAAATGTAAATAAATTGATGTATTTTTTAGGAATAGTATTAAATATATATAACCAAATCTCTAGAACATCTTTTCTGAAAAAAATTTTGTAGTCAACCTTTAACTTAAAACACTATAATATCTATTCACTTCAACATTAATTAAACGTTTTGGGGAGGGGAACCTATATAATTCACGATATACTATTTTTTCTGAAAAAGCAAACTTTTCAAAAAAATAACTAGCTATCAAAAACATTAAGAATATAACTGAAGCTTCTGATATAATAAAAAATTTTATCATATATTCTTTTAATTAATATTTAAGTTGATTGATTAAAGCCGCAAGATATTAAGAACTGACACTACTGTATTAAGAAATGGGGAACAAACAGGTAAGTTGCTACCTTTTCGTAAATCAACCAAAAGAACTCTATACGACAATATATATCAAATATTATAAAGGAATTTTAGATCGCATACATCTAAAAAAATAATAACCTATACAAAAACAAGTAAACCTAAACAGAAAAAAAAATATTAAGACTACTACACTAATACTAGTTGAATTTTATTCTGTAAAACATGGCTGTTCTTACAACATGATTAATGTAGGTAGTGGTATTAATTACAATACGAATGGTTTATACATATTCTTGGAAATGTTACTTAATGATGAAATCAAAAAACGTGTAATTGTACATAAAAATCGATTGTTTCAGTTTGGTTCTAAATTTTACAATATATAAATTAAAAAATATGGCAGTTGTTATAATTAATCAAAGATCTTGTTCTAATTTGGTACAAACTTTAACAAAAGATGTGTTAAAAATTATTACTGTTTTTTCAGCTTGCATCCATCGTTCAAAGTCCCATAAAAATAAAAAGTTAATAAGTACATTAAAAAAAATATATAAACATGTGATGAATATGAACCAAAAAATTAAAGTGACAAGAATTGCATATATTAAACATTTGATATGAAAAATTAAAAAGAACAGCTCCAACACTATATAATGTACGCAAAGAGATCAGAGTACAATACGGCTCAATAAATAGTTGTAAACAAAAATGAAATTTATAATTCTTAGTAATGATTGGGTTGCCCAGAATAAAAAAAAGTTATCTTTGTCTAGTATCTATTATATTGGAGAAAAACGTTAAGAGACGTTTTAGATGATATAAATTTATCTATAAAAGATGTAGAATATAACATGAGAAAATCAATAAACCTATCAGAACAAAATGTATACACCAATTTAAAAATAGAGATTTTAAAATGATTATTATCTTTTTCGTATCATCAGAAAGTATACAAGGAAAACTATAAGTCATGTTCAAAATTAAATTGTTCTAGGGGCTTAAATGTTTCAAATTCAAAGAAGATGGAAGCACTTGAATCAAAATTGCTTCATTAAAAAAAGAAAAAAGATTATATATTTTTCTTAATTGTTCAATCAGTACAAAGTACAATTGAGATAAAAACTTAAAAATAATCAAGTAAAATATTGTATTGTTAAAGAAAAAACTATTGAAGTGATGAAATAAGTATTGATATAAAATATACTCCAATTTCCATAGATTTCAACTCTTCTTTTTATGGTGACAGTTTTGAAAAAATCAAAGAACAGCTCTAAAATTACGTAAAAGATACAAAACAAAAAAGAAGTTGACATAGTATCAATCGCATATTAAACATATTGTTTTTAATTCAATAAATCAATTGCTCGATAGATTTTATAATAACTGAAAACTTAAGCTGTTCTACTAACAGAAAAAAATACTTAAAAAATATGAATCGATATTTAGGAGCTTAGGCGTGTTTTTTTATCTTTGAAATATTAAAGAATATGTTGAAAGTCAGAGGTTATGACATACGATTGGTAAAGGACACGTATACCTCACAAATGAATTCAAAGTCACCTTTGTTATAAAGAAAGTGTGACGGCGATAAATTTTATCATGCAAATAAGAACTTGTTGAATGCAGATATAAGTGCACCGCTATAAATATTAAAAACCGATTTTACGATAAGAAACGCGAAAAAGATATGCCTTATTAAACAGTAAAGAGTATTTTGTTATTTAGAGCAAACGTTTAAGAGGGTCCAACTAAGGTTAGTATGTAATTTCGTTCATTATATTATGAATTTTATATTAGAGCAAATTAGTTTATATTTATATAGATCTTTTAAATGTATTAATATTGAAACAACAGCTAAAAAATAACTGTACTTAAATCTTGAAATGTCATTAACGAAATTTTTCTATAGTCTAGCCTGTTTATTTTCAAAAATACCTTAAAAGAACTTTTATATGCCTATATGGCTGAGCAATAGTAAATCCGACTTTATACAACATATATCTTATAATATATAAATATGAATGCTGGACTCAAAAAATTTAATATTTGTATTAATAGATATTAAGTTAAAAAGTTTAAACTAATTTAATCTCAACAAATAAAAGTAGAGATTGTAGAAACTGATTGATTTTTTAAATATATATATATTCATATATATATATTTATTTACAAGTGACGCGATCATCTCTATAACTGATTTTGAATATACACCCCAATTGTACGCTTGCAATATAATATTTTGACAATATATAGAAATTATGTGAAAATTAGAATCATAAAATAAAATACGATTTAAAAATAATAAATAGGATTATTATTAATATAACGCACGTAAATACAGCCAATAATCCTTTGATACTAATTACAAAGTAAACCTAAACATAACGGTGACACTAAAATAACCCTAGTACATCATCTATCTTTTAAAATAATTTCAGATAACCTTCAATCAATATATTGAATAACCCTAGTACATATCATTTATACTTGTGAAGAAAATAACTACTCCTTTTATCATATATATGGAGCCGTATATCTCTATCATTACTTCAGTAAAAATATATTGATTTATCCACTTATATATTGTATTTTATATATTTAATATTATATAACTATAAAATCGGTCGTCAATACAATCAAAATTTAAGGAGAAATTCAAAATATGTCTCGTTACAGAGGAGCAAGAGTAAGAATTATTCGTAGATTAGATGCTTTACCAGGATTAAGCCGTAAAACGTTAAGAAGATCTTATCGTCCAGGGCAGCACGGTCAACGTTCTAGAAAGCCATCAGAATATGCAATTCGCTTGGAAGAAAAACAGAAATTAAGATTTAACTATGGTTTAGGAGAAAAACAATTATTAAAATATATTCAAATCGCAAAAAAAACAAAAGGATCCACAGGATTAGTTTTGCTACAATTAATTGAAATGCGTTTAGATAACATATTATTTAGATTAGGAATGGCTCCAACAATTCCTGCAGCTAGACAATTAGTAAATCACGGTCATATTTGTGTTAATGGAAAAGTTGTATCTATAGCTAGTTTTCAATGGTAAGATTTAGTGAGATTCTAACTAGTAGAATAATAATTTATACATTAGTATACTCGTTATAACATTATAAAAAACAGACAACAATTTATTCAGATATTATTTATTTATTAGATAATAATTTTCACAAATTACGATCAATTAATATTCTCGGATTAAAATTTAACATTTATCTATTTTTAATGAATACTAATTTACAGTGCGACTTATCTAATATATATTACATATAATAATTCATATTTATTTAATCAATTATACGCTGAAAATCTTCATCTATATAACATGAACAACTCAACACTATCTATGATTATGTATTACAATTTATATGAATAAGAAAATATATTAAGTAAAATCAATAATACAAAATATTATTTTTGACCATTATCAAAAGGTAAAACAATTACTTAGATAAATAAGATATAAAACATCAATATATTTGATATATAATGTATTTATAATTACTATTTGAAAAATATATAAAATTTCATTAATGAGGATTAACTCAGTAAATAGAAAATTATACAGATCCTATAATATAACATTGTTATTGGATTATTGTTATTACAGTATCTTGTTAGTAAATAAATTTAGCAACTATTTGGAATTTTGACAAATAAACCGAAAATTCTGAAGCTATATAAGTAGAGATCTTTATAGATAGTTTTGCAATAAAATATAAAATTAAAGTCTGAAAACGTTAGATTTATTATATTATTCTAATCATATATTTGATTATGATATTTATTTATTAGTATGTTGTACATTTAATTTATATAACAAATTTTACCAATCATTTTTATATTTTATAATAATTTCTTTTATTTATAAATCAAATATAATGAAAGATTGTCATTCTAATATATACGCATTATTAATATCATATATATCATATTTTCGTATATATACAAATATGCTTGCATTTCAATAGCAAATAATGCTATATATTGCAACAGTAATTCTGTAGATCAAAATAAAATGTATTATTACATATATATTATATTTAAATATAATATATATATTGTTGAATTTATAAGTATAAAGTTTGCTAACAAAGAAAAAGTATTTTATAAAATATTCTTTTTATCAGTATCTCAAATTTTTATATACCAATATATATTTTGAAATATGTATCACTACTTAATTTATAAAAAAACTTGAATAATGTAGAATGTTGTTTTCTATCAACAATATAACCAACAGTATTAATTGTAATGCTATTTTAACAGCTAATTTTATAGTTGTAAAATGCAACATGCTTTATATTATATATTGAGAATGAATTATATATATATCATAAATATGTATGAATAAAATTTAAATATTTATAAAAATAATATACCGAAATATTCTGATTATTAGTCAGACAATTATAATTCTATTCTTAAAATATATGTTTTTGATCCATCTCTACATTCTACACTGCAGACATGTATCCCATAATACTAAAGTATGCACAATAAGTTTCACTGTGCTGTTATTTTTTTATCTGTAATTATTATGACATTAACTCTGATACAAAAAATGATTATCAAAATTAGCAAAAAAAAATTTTACACTAAATTTAATCAAAAGACTTTCTTGTTTAAAAAATAAATCCCTCAAGTGATTTTACAATTTACTTAATATCTACATACTCACTATCATTTAATTAGTAATTACGAATTAATGACACTAATTAAATCAAATATTAAATTATCAAAATTGCAATTGATTGTTACTATATTAATGATATCAATAAAAATAAGTAATTTATAAGGTTATCAAAAAATAATTTAAATACTAAGTTGCTCAACACTATGAGATTATATATTATTATCATTTTTGGTCAAGTCATCAAAAATTTATTTTTTATAGATTATTTGTCGCAAAGATCAAATACAAATTTTTATCTATTGTAAATAAACCTAAAGATATAATTTCTCTTAAATCTGTAGATAAATTAAGAAAATTGATTGAAAATAGCTTATCAATCAAAGGGACATGTCCATCTCATCTAGAATTAGATAAAGTAGTGCAATTTGCATAATAATTAAAAAACTTAGTGTGAGTCCTTCTAATCTATTTTGTCATTTAATCATAATGAATATTACGTAAAATGACATGGCATATACCTAAGATGTAATGATCATAACAATATCCGTATTAATGATTTTATTAGTATATTTATATGCAATCAAGTTCTATATAAGTTTATCACTATATGTAAAAGTATAACTATATAACTATTACTAACATAGATATGTGCCAAAAAGTAATATCAATATACCAATATATACAGTGTTTAAATTAAAATTATTTTACTCTATATTATTATTTACTTTATTTTTTCAAATCATCAAAATGTAAAATGATTACATATCTAAATATAAAAAATTTTTTTATATTTAACACATAAATATTCATATTATATAGATTATAATGACCTAATTTATCATTTTTATTGTTTAAATGCAGCACCTACAGCATCTTTTATTATGAATAAATATCAAGATAATGTACAAATACATAGTTATAAAAAACTTACTTTAATTAAGATATTGATATTATAACATCACAGTGTATCTGATTGTGTCATTTATATAATTATGTTATATTTTTTCAGATAACTAATATATTTGTAATATGTATTTAATTATAACAAGATGTTTTAAATTTTTACAACAATTTATATAAACAACTTTATTTTGATTAATCTATAATTTTTAGTCTTTATAGCTTAAACACATTAAGCTATAAATATAAATAATATCCATATGTTCATCCTAAATCACTATAAGAATAAAAATCAATATGAATCGTAGAATTCAACAAGCAATTGTTTAACATCTATAGTAAATATCCCAATTTATAAATCAAAATCTTATATATATCTCTTAGCAATAAGAAATTAATTTGTTCATAATAATATTACTGTTATAAAAACAAATTTCTTATTTTAAAGCATAACTAGTTTATTTTATATTAAAATTATAAATATAAAAAGTAACTTACAAGCTGCATATTATTTAAATAATACATAAAGTTTTATATAGAAAAGATATTTAAGTATTCAAATTATATTACATTTTTTACTACTCTAGTTCATTCTTTAATCATATGTTAAAATAAACAATTATTTGATTTCTATATTGTCATATATATAAATCAAGTTTTTGTAATTATAACGTTCATAACTATTAAATTATGTACTCAACAAAAAATTATTGCAATAAAGAAAATTAATTAAATCGATAAAATTATATTAGCAATGTTATTATAAAACTTTTTATTATATATAATTTTAATTAATAGTAATATAAAATTGCATACAATATTTAAAGTTATATCAAATAATCACAATATATATAAGTGAAACAATAAATCAATATTTGATAGATAAAGATTACGCATATCAAAAGTATAAATTTTATCTTTTGTTTTTAATCAAATGATTTATACAGTACTAATATTCAAAACTTTTCAAATAGTGAGTCTAATAAAAAATAATTTTTAAATTCGTATTCTTTAGTGAGATGCTATACATAAAAAATAAACAGTTAATTTTTTGTACAGTTTGATCTTTGATAAATTAGAAGGAAAAGTTAATAATATCATTAATCGTGAATCTATTTTACTCCCATTAAATGAGCTATTAGTTATTGAGTTTTATTCTAGAAAATAACAAGTTATTTGCTGTATTGAATGTATGTTAATTCATCGTATATTGGTGTCATAATAATATTTATATAATTTTAACGGGATTAGAACACTATTTTATAAATTATTCTTTTCAAATGTACACATAGTTACATAAAATTGTAAAAATAAAATATGTAATCATCTTTAATTATTCTGGTCCTGTTAAAATAAATTATTTGTGATACTTTTTTAAAAAATTATAATGGATTATGCAACTTTTAATTGAATAGGTTAATAGGTACATAAATATTCAGTTATTCAGATCAGTGCAGTATATTAATATCGATAATTCACTTATCAATAATTAATGAAAAAACATTATGATTTACTCTCAGAATTTCAGTTATATTCATCAATTTACACATAAAAATTTTGTTCAATTAATTAAAAAATATGATTATAAGTTTAATGAAGGAGATATAGTTGCAGGTATTGTTTTCAGTATTGAATATGAAGGAGCTTTAGTTGATATTGGAGCTTCTAATGTTGGTTACTTATCTTTAAATACTTTAGTCTCATCAGGTTTTGATAATTTTGATCAAATAATTGGTATATACGAAACTAGAGAGTTTATAATTATGGATATTAAAAAGAAATATCCACAATTAACTCTTTCTGTTAGATATTTAGAATACATTCGAGCTTGGGAAAGATTAAAGCAAATTTATTTAGAAAATTTAATACTCAGGTTACATGTATCATCATATAATAAAGGTGGACTTATTGTGAACATTGAAGGCTTAAAAGCTTTTGTTCCTAATTCTCACCTAATATATCATACCAATAAGAAAAATTGGGTTAATAAATTAATACCTTTAAAATTATTAGAAGTAGATGAAGAAGTGAGATTAATGATTTAGATATATTGTTTATCAATATTTACATCGTAATAACTACAATACAATAGCATACGATGTATTATTTTAAATTAAATAAGATATATTAATATAAATAATGATATTTGTAAATTCTTCATTTTATCTCAACTCAAATCTTCTAAATTTTATTTAATAATGAATTCTCTATCATTTATAAGTGTGATTTGTATTTAAATATTTTAAATATACTCAAAAATTGTTCATTTATTTTTTATAATTAGCTATAAAGTTATGTATATTTTAATTTATCATTAATCTTTATTAATTTTTTTTATTCTACTCAATAGCTTAAATTGAAAAATCAAAATCTACTCTTGTATTTCAATGTTCACGTATGATATACAATAACATAATCCTATATAAATTTGTTATTGTGATAAGGTATTAACCGGTTAATTATATTAATATAAATTTTAGACAGCATATCAAAATTGCAAATCTACTTGATAGTAATGTAAAAATTTAATTATATTCTAAATAATAAACAATCTCTTCAACAAATCAAAATATTTACATAACAAGTATTAATAATTTAATTAGAGATTTATCAACTCTATAGTTTTAAAAGTTATAATTTTTCACTATAATATTATGAGTAATGTATTTACTTAGAAATATATTAATTAGTATTATGTATACTTGTATCGTACATCATAAACAACAGTCATAAGAAATGGAAAACAATTAAGATATAATTAACTTTTTCTTTTTTACAATATAATATATATAACCTAAGTATAATTACTCAAACAAGAAGTTTATATAATTCAAACGATATAGTAAAGTTAAATTATATAACAAGATAAAAAGTAAAAACAAGTGTTCAATTCGATTAATCTAATTTTGAATATAGTGAAGGTAATATCAAATAAGATCACAATTTATGTTTACTAGATATCTTGACTTGTATAAAATAAATGTTATAAAATTCCTAATATAAATCAAACGCTACATTTTTCTATATTTTATCAGAAAAACGATGCAAACAATCATATGGTTAATATGAGGTTATAGAATAGCTAAACTCTCTCTGAAAGGAATCAGATTCAAAAGTTTAATTTGACATTTTTCAACCTTATGAATCTCTGTAACAATATTGAATCACCGTGCATCAGTAATAAAAATTAAGATAAAATCTGAGATAAGTAGTCGTGTCATATAATTACTTATTAAATTCATTCAAATCCATTATATTTATACGATATTTATTACTAATAATCTATTAATATTTCTAAAAAGCTGTAAAAATTTATATTTTTGTCTACAGATTATGATCAGAAATATACTATATATATTATCTAATCTTAATATAATAAATTTAAAATAATATTAAATGTTTAGTTTATATCTTAAGAATATGTTGTATTAAAGATAAATATTTTCTAGAATATAGATGTCGTATAATAAGAATGTTTGTCATAATAAAACATATATTGAATATAATATTTAAAGAAACCTTCTTGTTATGTGCGTCCAAAACTATTATGTTTGCTCAATAATAATTTTTAAAATAGCTAAATACATTATAAGAATTTAGATTAAGTAAATTGATATCAAAATTACTTCCTATTTTACATCATAAACACTAATATCATTAATTTCTTGTAGAATTTTTCTATATCTATAAGTTTTATATAATAAAATATATATATTTCAATAAAAACTATATATATGTTATAGAATATTGTATGATTATAAGTAATAATTAATTAAATTCTAAAATTTATAAATTAAAATGTGAAAAAAGCTTTTGTGAGATAGCATGAATAAAATTGATAATCCACATCTTATATTCATAAAAATGCATATTAAGAATCAGGATATAATTTTATTCTACTCTTTAATCCATACAGTTTTTAATGTGAAAATTACGTATAAAAAATACATTTATACCTTAGTAATAAAAAAACGATAGTTATAATGTAAAAAAATTGCTTACATTTATTGTATAAGTATTTTTCATGTGTAAGATATCTTAATCACAAAAAATAAAGATAAATATCTATTTAAATAAATAATAAAAAGTATATTTATAGTTTTGGAAAGATAATTATTTGGATTCAAATTTTTTTTGATAGTAATTAAGTCTGGTAAAAATTTAGTCGTTTTGAGCTACATATGTGCAATTTTACAAACATATAAAAAGAAATTATTTATTGGTCAAATAGTTACTGGTGTAATATTAAATATAGAATCATATGGTTTATTTGTTGATATTGGTAATATTAAAGGGTTATTACATATTTCAGAAATTGCTAATTATTACATAGATAATTTGCATGATATTTTTACAGTAGGAAAGTCAAGTATGCATTTATATTTATTTGATTATAAATTATTTTGAAAATACATATTTTAAATTTTAATATATCCTATTTAAATATAATCGACGTTAGTCTGAATTAGATCATATTCTATACAAATAATAATTGAATGTTGACTCTACTAAAGTGAAGTATAAATATATTATAATAACTAAATATATTTTTTTATATTAATTCACAATTATGATGACAATAGAAAACAATTTAAAATAATAAATTATTATATGAACAACTTTATTCTTATTTATCAGAACAAGTATGAAAATTTTATGGACTTTTTTTAACTTGAATGATATATTATAATATTACGCATGTTTTAAATCAATTACAATATTTAAAAATTATCGTTTTATTTATGTATATTTGTTAGCCATATAAAATAGATTTATGTATGGCTTCCAAAAAAGTAATATTAATAACAATAGTATATAAAAATGTTAATATTACCATTTTTTCTACAAGTTATGATAGTTCATTTAGATTTAGCTAGAGGTAGAATATCATTTTCTTTAAAACAAATTATGTCACAGCAATTAATAAATAGTTATTAAAACAATATTATGTAATTATAAATTTTTTCTAAATAAGAGATTTGGATTAAATCATATTTATTTATTTTATGACAACAAGATATATATATGGGTAAATTAAAAACAAGAAGAGCCTTGTTAAAACGGTATAAAATCACCGGTCAAAATAAAGTTTTAAGAAGAAAAGCTGGTAAAGGCCATCTTTTAGCTAAAAAATCTTCTAATAGAAAAAGATTTTTATCAAAGGCTGTGTTAGTCAAAAAACACAATCTTGCTTGTATATTATTTTATACGAATATTAATTAATAAAAAAATTATATTTTATGACAAGAGTAAAAAGAGGTAATGTTGCAAGGAAAAGAAGAAAAAAAATTTTTAAATTAGCTAAAGGATTTAGAGGAACACATTCTAAGTTGTTTAGAGTTGCCAAGCAACAAGTTGTAAAATCATTACGATATGCTTACATTGGAAGAAAGCAGAAAAAAAGAACATTCAGACGTTTATGGATTGTTAGAGTGTAATTCGTTATGTAATAGATACAAAATAATAAATTAAGGCGTATTTATATGTTATATAGATATATATATATACCCTTTATAGATCAATAAATAATTGTCATATTTGTATATTTGTATTAATTTAAATTCTTGTTATAAAATATAAATATCAATTTTTACAACTTATACATATATATATAATATTACCGTTGTCATAAACTATTTAAAAATACAATTAATTAGAAACACAAAATATACAAATAAATAACTCCAAGTAAAAAGTCTTCAAAGCTAAATAAATCTGTATTTTTTATTAATTTATAGAACGAAAAATATCAAAATTTTACCAGTTTGGGTCTATGTAAAATAATAACTTACAAAAATTTATGTGTTTACGAAAGGAATGATAACCAACTATTTTAATTCTTTGTATGATGTATAAATATATATTTTCAAATATACACAGTTATAAAACAACCTGTATTTTACTAAACCTTATATCTAATTTTATTTACTTATATGTAATAAATTTTACGACATATATATATAAAATCGAAGCTGTATAATAGAACAATTTTTCTTACAGTTCCTCTAAAAAGATCTTTGTATTAGTAATTCATCCATTACATATTGTGATCAATATTTACGATGTACGATTTGTATATACATGATAATTATGTTATTTAAAATCTATAATAATGTGAGATTTGTATATACATGATAATTGATTGCTTATTAGTTATTATCCATAATCATAGTTAATTTAATACTATTGGTACACTTTTTTTCATAAAATAATAAATTTAATTTATTGAAAAAATCTATTTATAAATAATTTTTAGATATTAACAATAATTAAAAGTTGATATGTCTTAAGCCTATTATTTACTAAAATCTGAACTAAATGATATTACTTCTCTATGTTAGATAATTACATGACTAAATACCAATAAAGTGGAATGCAGCAGTTATTTAATCGTAAAAATCTTTTTTGAGCACTTTGATATAAAAATATATCACTTTTAACAAATATCAAGTTAATGCAAAAATATTTATAACAGTCATATATATATACTTTACAAGTTACATCAAAACAATGATGTATTTGCATATTACAAATGACTTCTTAAAAGGTGTCTTTATTCAATTCATGAAAATGTAAAAATTTCGATGATTAAGTTCTTGTTTCATCAAAAAAATAATATCATACATTATTCTTTGAATCATAGCAGCAATTTTGGAACATACTTATTTAGTTTACTTCAACATCATCGCTTCTATAAGATTCTTGCATCCAATTTTTCAATAATATATCAATAACTGATGTCAGTTATTTGACAAAGATCTTTATAAAAAATTTTTCTGGGTCTTTTTTATATTTAATTTTGATGTGTTGTTTCTATATTTCATAATTCTTTTATAAGTGATTCATCTTAATATATTGATAGAACAGATAGACTATATTAATTATTATAAACAATTTTAATCCGTATAAATTAATAAATACACTTACGGATTTATAAAAAATATGAATTAAATAATGATCACTAAATATATTTTTTATATTCCGTATATAGAATCTCATAAATTTTCATTATAAAACGATAATTGATGACAAGATTCACATATTTAAAATCATACATTTATAATATAATCATGTATGCCTATTTCATCTTAAAATTGACATATTTGAATCTTGACCAAGTTGTATATGGGTTTTTTTTATCTTAAATTCTTAAAAACTTTATAATCTATAAATAACATATTATTTTGAGATAAAAGTTAGTTTCGTTGCGTAATAAAAAATATTGAATCAGTAAATCTCATAAGCTTTTAAAATTAATTCAAACGACATATTTAATTATACTTTTAGATAACATGATTATCTGTTAAGAACTGAATAAAAGTTATCTAAATTAAAGAAAAAAGAGATAATTAATAATATAAAAACAAATTTAATTATTAAAAGATGATAATTTAAGAAGTTATAGTATAATAATACTTTACTCTTATCATCATTGTTAGTTTTACAAAAAAGTATAGATACATTTAATTTATAACAATTATTTTAGTGTTTTTTTAATATATTTTAAAGATAGAAACATAACTATACCGTAATATAGCAATAATGAAATTAATAAAACGAAAAATAATTTATAATATTTTCGTATATGATATCTGATAATATTAATATAGGTTCATCTTTATTAAGTATACATAGATTAATATAAGTACGAAAAATAAACTAATAAACGGCTGATTATAATAAAATCATAATTAAGTAACCTCAAAATATTGACTTATAATAAGTAATTATAACACAAAGACTTTTTTGTAAAATTAATACAATATCTCTGATATGTTCAATTTTTTTATATTAAAAAAATTTTAGTGAAACATCTTTAATTATATTAGTTAACATAGCCCATTACATTCACATAAACTGAGAAATATTAAAACTAAATATATCGAGGAAATAATAGATCAATTATTACACTTTGCCATCAAAAGATAAATACTATTCTAAAAAGAAGTTTACTATATTATTCAATTAATTCTTTAAAATTAAGAGATAATTCGTAATACTAATTATCAATTTATAAAAAAATATATTTCAACTTAAAAAAATAACTGTATAATATATCAATATTATATACGGATATTTATAAAAACTGTTTTATCTTACAATAACTTGAAGAAACATTAATTTTTTTTCTATTAGACTATTCAATTTTTTACAAATATATTTTATAAGAAAATTACCATCTAAAAGCAGTATAAATAAATGTGTGCTGTATTCAATAGATGTATTTTTAATGCAAATATAATAATTTATAATAATAATCATAATAAGTTTGATCATTAATGATTTTAATTTTATAAATCAAGAATTTCATCAAAAAAGAATGTCTTTAAATAATATGCATAAATAATAATATATTCATTGTTATTGATTATATAAATCTCTAAAAAATTTCTTTCACTGTAAATACAGTAGTTATTGTAGTGAAGGATATTGAGCTTCCTTAAAAATACACATTTATTATAAATAAGTATATGAGCAATAGCTGACAGTATCTTCGATCTATTAACAATTTTAAAAAGTTGGATAAATAATTCTTGCCAATCTTTCTTTATATTTCTGATTAATATATCTATCATAAATAACATAACAAATATCTTTCAACAAAACTATTATTTGAATTGTAACCCTTTTCAACTCAAATTTCATGAATATAAAAATAAACTAATACTGTATTCTGTAGAAATATTTAGTATTAAATAAAATTTAGATCTTAACGAATTAAATAGTATATCTTTTTTTATATATATTTAAAATATGATCTATAATATAATTATATACAATATATAGATTTATAAGAAAGATTGTTGTATCATTAAATTATAATATTATACAATATCTATTATCTACGATTTGCCGTCAAATACATGCACAATTCTTCATTATATATCTATATATAATAGACTCAGTAAAATAGTAGAATACAATCTGTATACTTGTTCTTAATTATATACAGTTTTTAATTGAAAGTAGTATTAATCATATGTATAACAATACTCTTTATTCATATTTAATGCAGAAACACGTAAGTATGGAATTACTTATTGTAAATGTAAGATTCATTGATTTAACTATTAAAAGTGAATAACAATCAAGTAAAAGACTACCCATAACAAAATAAAATGTTAATATAAGTATTCTAATTATAAAATATATTTCAATACAAATATTGATTATATAAATAAAAATGAATCATCTGAAATAATTATATATAATGACATTATGATTATAAAAAATTTATTTTAGTAATTAATCTTTAAAAACCTACTCACAAAAACTTAAAATTTTTTTAATAATCAATGATTAAAATGGTTTGCATTTCTTGCTTGTTTATTTTTATGAATAAAAAATTTATTAACATTTAAGTTTTTGTATAAATAAATTTACTAGAATGAATATATTCCATATAAAATCACATTTTTGAATAAAGAAATAAAATATTTTGGATCATATTATGGATTAATAACAAAGTTTAAATATTTTAAATTTAAATAAATAACAATTTATGCACAAATGATATGTTTTTAAAACCCTTTATTATTTCTACAGTTTAAAGATAAATTTTACAGTTAAAATATTGCCATATCAAAAAAAATGAAAACTTTTAATCTAACAATTTTATTTTAACATTGCACATTAAATATTTAAATATTTGGGATAGAATAATTTTGCTAATATACATATAATTGTTCACGCTTTTTCATTATACATATTTTAACACAATCTTAAATAATAAATAAATATTTTTTTATTTATAGATTCTTAAATTATTGACCTCATGAGATGCAACAAATATGTGTAGTCATTTGAGAAAGATACTCTACCAGTATTTAAACTGTAATATCAATTTTCTTTTTTATTAGTTTACTCAAGAAAGAAAAAATATCAATAAATAGAAAAATTTTAGCTCAAATTGCAACTATAGATATGAACACTTTCGAAAAGTTAGTAAAAATGGTTATGCAATAACCATTTCATATTCTACATACTGAATTATTTGCCATTTTATTTTATAACTAATCCAATATAATATTATCAATATTATATAGATTATAAATATATAAACTATATAATATCTTAAAAGTAAGACTTAAATATAGACATTTTATTAGTCTCCCACTTTTAAAAGTGGGAGATAAATAAAAAACATAAAGAAATGCTAAAATTACGATTATAGAAATTTTTACACAATAATATTTAATATGCCAAAAACTAAACAGGTATTAAAATAAAAAAATTTACTCTCACAATAAAATATCAAGATAATGAAAAATTCAATACTATACTTTAATTAACAAAATAACATACAATATTATGAATTTTAAAATATTCATAGTGTGCTTGCGTTTTAAAAAATAAAAATTTTTTTATGAAATTATCAACTAAAATATTACAAACATTAGTATTTATCCAAATATTTTTTAACGTCAAGAAACATGAAATTAATTTTAAGATTTCTTTCGTAAAATTCAAATACTGATACAGATAAAAACGCAGTATTTAAAAACTGCTAATTCCTATCTATTGTTTTGCTCTAAGTATAAGCCAAAAATTATATTCTTATTCACAAGGATATAAATATCATATAATTCTTGTACCTAATAAGTGAGCAATTAAGTAAAAAAATTAAAGTGAAATAACTTTTTGTAAAATTAAATTAACAATTAATGTATAAAAAATTAATCTGCTTGTATAAGTAACATTTCTAAAGCTATTATCTTATCAGGATTAAATAAAATACAAGATATTAGCCATGATACAAACAATCTTTCTAAAAATCAAAACGGTCAATAACAAAATTGATAAATTTCACAAATTTACTTACAACAAATTACATGGATCTCTGGATAAATAAAGACCTACAGCAAATAATAATTTACATAAAATCCCTACTTATAATATCAAAATCTATTTTAGAGAATAAAATATCCTTATCTCTTGTAATTTTTAATCTAATTATTTAATCAATCAATTTCAATATCAAGCAAAAAAAAACAAAATATACTATTTTTACCTCTATTAACACCTTAAACTCCAAAAGCAAGTTTTTTTGATTATGATTTTTAATCCATAAAGCCTCAGTTTTTAAATATACTTTTTGCGAAAAAATAGTACATGATAAATTATATGAAGACAAAAGAATAACCAAAGTTGACTCAAAATTGGGTTAACTTTTGTTCAACAACATTAATATACAATATATAAATTTATATATATTGTTTTAATCTTGTTAAATAAAAATTTAACCTTAACTTAGAGAGGGTTGACACAATTCCATAAAATATGTTATAATATATAAAGAATATACTCTTTTCTTAATAAATAAGGAGGTGATTTATATAGATAAAAACGTTAACTAATTATTTACAACTATAATGGCCGCCATATTAAGACATTAAAAAAACTCAGTGAATTATTAACTTTAACTTTTTGAAACACTAAAGAAGTTAATCAATAATACAATATTCAACCAATCATATAAAAATAAAATTCGTGATATCTGAAAATATAATATTATATATCTAATTTAGCATTAGCTCATCTCAGAATAACAAATTAGTTAAACTAATACCATATTCATTAAACTATAACTAGTATTATTAATTTCTTCAATATAAAAATCGTCTAAATAATTATAAAAAAAGCTTTTAAAACTATTGAAGATTATTGGAATCGTAAATTAGTCAATTATCCATTAACCTAAAACTGAAGGGCTTGTGAAATCTGATCTAATTGATAAACTTAAATCTTTATTAACTACGTTATATAAAAATTAATATACTTTGAAATGCTTCATTAGTTCTAAGATCTAGTAATGACCATTAAACATCTTGAAAGGAATTCAGATTGTAAAACCTAAGAAAAACATTAGCAAAATAAACCTACTTTAGAGATCTATGGAGACTATACGTTCTAAAAATTTATATTTTTATGTTAAAAGATTATAATATGTTAGCAAATATTATTTATGTTCTGAATCTTTTTGAGAGGTTATTGGCAAGAATTAATGCAAACCCATTCACCAATAACAAGAAAATTACCGAAGAAAAAAGAAACTATAGTTAACCATTAATATTAAAGATTTATATTAATTATTTGAAAATTGCTTAAATCTAGTTTCACATAAAAAAAAGACCCTTACTTATTAAGATGTCTTAGCAATTACAATATCGATTAATCTATAAAAAAATCATACGACAACTATAAAGCTTACGTTATCGAAAAACGATATTTACACAATAGCAAAATAAAAAACAATTGGTTCACTTCTTCTATTTTACACAAATTAGATTCACATCCTCTAATCGAAAATTTAAGATATAATTACAAAAACTTTTTGGAAACGAAAAAAACTCTTAGATTAAATGGTTCTTTTATTTATTCAATTGATAATAGTATTTTATAGACCATTTAAAATCATATTCAAACATAAAATGAAAAGTAAACACATAATTCATCTACGAATCTAAAGTTTCGAGTTTTCATTGTGCTAAAATTTATTAAATATAAACAACTTTCTTCTAAAAATACATTCACTATTAATGAAGGTATAAATATTATCAATATTTCTTTTTTATAAATAAAATCACAAAATCTTCTCTAATATCAGAAAACAACCTACTATCAATCTATACCAAAAAACAATTCATAAAAGGCTAGAAATTAAAGCTATCAACAACCCAAAAGACAACTATGAAAATTGACTTCTAAAAAATCAAATTAGTTTTGAGAGTTGACACTATACATCAAAATATGTTAATATACATATATATTAATCTGTATGTAAAAAAAGGTAATTTATATAGTAAAAATAATTAAAATTGGCGAAGCTGCTAAAATATTAGGTACGAATATAGCAACCGGAAGAGCTTGGAAAAAACCGGTGAACTGTGACCTTTCACAAATCTAAAAAAGAAACTCATTATTATGATTTAGATCAACGTGTACAAAGAGATAGAAGCTTTCATGTTTCTAAAAAAACAATTGATTCTGCTAGAGTCAATACTCGAGAACAAAAAGAGGACCTTCTAACAAGAACAACTTCTTGAACTTTTTTGTATGAAATATGGATGGACTTATAAAATTCTTTCAGATATTAAAAGTCGAATAAATTATAATAAAAAAGGATTATATAACTTATTAAACTTACTTCTATCGGATGAAATTGAAAGACTTATTGCTGTTTTCTCAGCTCCTCTCTATGGTTTAAGATCTCATAAAACTAAAAAATTAATAGACACATTAAAAGGATGTAAGGACAATTAAAACTTATTCTAAAAGATAAAAACCAAAAAAGAAACAAACTATTGGCTTTATCTGAACATGATAACTTATCTTCAAAAAAACGTAAAAATATTAAACAGTATCATCTAGGTACAATGAAATATAAAAAGCAAAAACATAAATATCAATCTCAGATTAAATACATTATCTATAATTCTCTTCATCAATTAGCCGATAAAGAACCTATTATTATAGCTGAAGACCTCAATTTTTCTGGAAACAGGAAAAAATACTCAAAAATATCAATCTATACTTAAGTGCATGAGCTCGTTCTCACATCTTTTAAGGATTAAAAACATCTCAAAGGTTATAAGTTATAGTTCTGACGTACGATGTGTCAATGCTGCTTATACCTCACAAATGAATTCAAAATCTAGTAAGCTGGAAGGTAAAGATGGAGAGAAGTTTTGCCGTGCAAATGGGGACGTAACACACGCAGAGATAAACGCTGCTATAAATTCGCTTTTGTGATAAAGAAATTGAAAGATATAGCCCTTATCAAAAAGTTAATTATCTAGAGCAAACAGTTAAGACGGTTCAACCTAGACTATTATAACATTATAATAGAGAGAATTAGTTTATATTTATATTGATCTTTAAAATAAATATTCAAGATTGTTATTGTAAATCTTACGAATACAGATATGGATCATACAATCAATCTTAATACACAAAGTAACTCCATTATTCATACTATTATATTATCTAATTAGTTGAACTCAACTTGAATTTAAATAAACAGAATCATAGAGTAGAATAAACAATTTTTCACTATATCAAAAACTTATACTTCAAAACAGAGTTTTTTAGATTATGATTGTTTTAGCTACAAATCATCAACCTATTCAAAAATATACTTTTTAGAAAAAAAGTACATGATAATTTATATCAATCAAAATAACATCAGTTAATCCAGTGTCTGATAAAAATTATTTTTAACTAAATGATGATAGAATTAACTACACTTATATTTAATAATATTAATATCAAAATTTTTATATTATTGAATGAAAATTTACCCTAAAAATAGTATTATTTTAAAATAATACTTGATTATTATTATTTCAAGTTTATGCATATTAGTGGAATGTGGAATATTAAAATATAAAAAGAGGATTACAACATAATGGACGTTCGAATTTTAGTTGTATTTTTACCTGTTTTAGTTGCTGGATCATGGGCTTTGTATAATATAGGTCGTGTTGCATTACAACAGTTAAAAAAATTAACATCATAAACAAAAAATTAAAAATTTATTATATAAGTAATTATCATTTATGGCTGTTCCTAAAAAACGATTATCTAAATCTAAAACAAATTCGAGAAAATCTCAATGGAAACATAAAGCTGTCATAGAATCTAATAAAGCTTTATCTTTAGCAAAGTCAATCTTAAGTGGTAAAGCACGTGTTGTTAATTGTAAAAAAATATGAGGTTTACGTTACACGTATATATTTTTAATACAAGAAAATATAAAAATTAATTATTATAAGGTACAATTTATTTAGGGAAGAAAGAAATATTAAGTATTGGCTATACTTTAATATCTGACAATTTTTTTATAAATAGATTTATATAGTACTATCAATTCATTGAAACATATTTTTTTAAATGGGATCTTATTTTAATACAAATATTTTTAAATATTATTATATGTATATGTTTGCTTAAGAATAAAAACAGGTTATTATCAAATAGAAAAATAATTAATACAATCAACTTATATTCACAAAAGTATTTATCTATATTTAATAACAGCATGGTTGAAAAATAATAAAAAATAGTTATTAAAATAACTATACAATTGAAAATAACTAAACCACTTTCTAAAAATGTAATGAAACTATAGGTAATTATATGATATATAAATCAATAAATTAAAATTATTTCTGCATAGGTTATCAGGTTATAAATAATTAATTATCCATATTATATGAAGCATAACTGATTTTTTGAGCTTATTATTTATGTATAAATGTATTGAACTTGATAATCATTAGAACAATAATATATCAATTGTAGACTAATATGTTAACTAAATGAGCAGAAATAATGTAAAACGATATCTAATTCAACAAATAAAAAAATGCTAATTAAAAAATCTTTCCAATTTGATTTCATAATTAAACAATCAAAGCATTTTATAAATTTGTAAAAATTTAAATTAAATTTACTAACTAAAAGCAAAAAAAAGATTGATCATCAATAATTTATCCTTTAATAATTTTGTTAAATTATTATTATATAGTAAACTATTTCACAATGGAAACTTCATAATATATTAACTATCAAGTTCATTGAACAATAGACTTCATATACCTACTTGTATAAGTATAAATAAACAAAAAATTTGAGTTTTTATAATTATAAACAAATAGTCTCATAACTGTTAATTTATAATGATCTCAAAATATAATCTGAGTGTATATTTTAGATGTTTTTTCGGTGATATTAATTTAATTACATCAATTCTATAGATTATATATTTTTTATAATGATGCATTAGAATTAAAAGCTTTATGATTTTTTCATGTCACGCATAGCTTTGCAAGAAAGGTATTCTTTAATTGTTACATGTTATTAAAAATATCAATTCTTCCTGTATCTAAAGAAAAAATGTAAATTATATTAGAGAAATAGACATAGTATTAAGATTTTATTAAATAACATTATAAAAATGTGCTATAATACAATACAAGTCACATATATTGGTAAAAAAAGAAACTTTCCTCTTTTTTTATTATGGATTTGTATTAATTAAGACCTAGTTAAATTTTTAAATTTATAATTAGGTTTAGCTAAAAATAATATCATAGTCTACAATATGCTCTTTAATTTCTCATATTCATGTACTATGTATTAGTTATTTAGATAAAAAGGTACATAATAAAATAATAACAAAGATCATTACAGTATGATTTAAAAAGCTAAAAATCAAAATATATATATGTTTAGTTTTCATAAATTTTACCACAAAAACAAAAAGGATAAACATTTAATCAAGGATTTGTATTTAACGGTAATATAGAAGTTTTAAGTCCCGACTATAATAGTCGGGATTAAACTATCAATTCAACAAAATAACAAAAAAATCTTCTTGACTAATACTTAGTGAAAAAAAAATTAAAAAATATGTTAGTTTAAATACTGTCGATTTATCGATAAATAGATCAAAACTCTCAAATACAGAATTCGTACATTTATAATAAATAAAAAATTTATTGCATTAAATAATTCTTTAAATAATCGAATAGATAGATCACACAACTTTCTTATAATTTTACTCAAGGGAGTTAAGACTGTACAGTAAAATATGTCATAATATACATATATATATATTAATCCGTATGTAAAAGGAAGTAATTTATATAGTAAAAATAATTAAAATTGGCAAAGCTGCTAAAATATTAGGTAATAATATAGCAACCTTAAGAACTTGGGAAAAAACAAGTGAAGTGTTACCTTTTCGCAAATCTACAATAGTAACTCTTTATTATGATTTAGATCAACTTTTACAAAGAGATACAATCTTACATGTTTCTAAAAACACAATTGGTTAGGATAGAGTGAGTACTCGAGAACAAAAAGAGGACCTTCTAAGACAAAAACAACTTCTTGAACTTTTTTGTGTGAAACATGGATAGAATTATGAGATTCTTTCAAATATTGGGAGTATAATAAATTATAATAAAAAAAATTATATAACTTATTAAACTTAATTCTATCAGATGAACTTGAAAGACTTGTTATTGTACATAAAGATAGTTTGTTACGATTTGGTTCTGAGCTAATTTTTACCATATGCGAATTAAAAAAGATTAAAGTCAGTATAATTAATCAATATCATTCAATTTCATTTAAAGAAGAATTAACAAAAGACGTTTTAAAAATTATTACTGTTTTCTTAGCTCGTCTCCATGGTTTAAGATCTCATAAAACTAAAAAATTAATGGACACATTAAAAAAAGGTTATAACTTATTACCAGACTAACAAAAATAGTTTATAGTAAAAATATAAATGGTTCTAAATATACACATCTAGAAGAAATATATCGATTATTATCTCATATTCGACAAGAAACGTGGCAACAGTATAGATCGATTCACGGTGCTAAAGAAAAATTACATTTTATAAGTATTCGTAATCAGTGGGTTGCACAAAATCAAAAATGGAACCTTTTATCTTGTTGTTATGGTAGATAAAGATTATTGGATGTTTTAGATAATATTAATTTTTATATAGAAGCCATAAAATATAAAATAAGAAAAACAATATCCAGATCCCAACAAGAAAACAAAAAAACACTGTATACAAGTTTAAAATATTGGGATACCGACTCATATCTTTTACGTAAAATTAGAAAGTATAAAAGAAAGACTATGCGTTATATTGATAAGCAAATTGTAATCGATTCATATAGTTATACATGTTGCAAATTAAATAAAAGCGGTAATACATGCATAAAATACCATCTTTAACTAAAGGAATAAGAGCATGTATACCTTTTAATGCAACTATAGAAGCTAAAGTGCAATTAAGACTTATTCTACAAGATAATCAAGTAGAAATTCATATTGTATCGATAAAGAGCAAAAAAACTTTTTGGTAAACATAACGAAGTCGGTGTTGACATTGATCATACAGAAGTTTTTTCTAATTCTGATGATTCTTTCTACGGTGAAGACTTTAGAAAAGTACAAAAATTACTTTCAGATTCTTTAAAAGATAAAAACCAAAAACAAAACAAACTATTGGCTTTATCTGAAAATGATAACTTATCTTCAAAAAAACGTAAAAATATTAAAAATTATAATCTGGGTACAATGAAATATGAAAAAGAAAAACATAAATATCAATCTCAGATTAAATACATTGTCTATAATTCTTGTCATCAATTGGTCGATAAAGAATCTATTATTATAGCTGAAGACCTCAATTTTTCTAGAAACAGGAAAAAATACTCAAAAATATCAATCGATACTTAAGTGTTTGGGTTCGTTATCACATCTTTGAAGGATTAAATAAGATCTCAAAGGTTAGAGTGAGATTTGTTAATGCTGCGTATACCTCACAAATAGACTCAAAATCTGGTAAGCTGAAAGGTAAGGTAAGCAAGATGGACATAAGTTTTACCATACAAATAGGCACGTAACGCACGCAGATATAAAGGCAAATATAAAGCATCACTTTTATAATAAAGAAATTGAAATATATACCCCGTTATCAAAAAGTTAAAAGTCTTTTATTATCTAGAGCGAACGGTTGAGACGCTTCTAGACTATTATAACATTATAATAGAGCAAATTAGTTTATATTTATATAGATATTTTATATCAATATAGATTTAAACAACCGTTAAAAGAAGTTTCTATACAAGAACTCGGATAATATTATTCAATGCCCACTTTGTATCCATCAAACACATAAAACCTTTCTTTTTTTTAAAAAAATTTAATTTTCAATATAGAATCTTAAAATAGTTCTAATTTAAGACATTTATTATTATCACGTGTTATTTTTGTAAGAAAATATAAAAAAATATTATTGGTTAAATTTGGAAGAATAAATAATATTGAACGATATAGCCGTAAAGAATAACATATAAATTATTAAATTGGAAGTTTATAAAGATCCTATCCATTTTTTACTTAAATATTGAGCCCAAACTTATCTTATGACATTGATGAAAAATTTTTTAAGGATATCTATTTAACACATTTAAATAATAAAACAATATAAGATATACTTACAAAAATATTTTTCAAAAGAAAATTTTGGGTCAGAAGGTTCTTTTATTTGTTCTATTGCTCATATTAATTTAAAGACAATTCAACATTATCTTCAGAAACAAGGGGAAAACTAAAATCGTCCCCAAATCTAAAGTTTTAAGATTTACTTGTACTGAATTTATCAACATATAATACTGTAAGTTAGAAGAACATGAATTTAAACATTATTTCTGATTTAATAAGCAATATAATATATCATTGTATTTTTATATTTATTGCATCAAATTAATTATTATTTATATTTTATTTACATTTATTTTAATGCCATTATTTCAAAATACTCAATTGTATAATCATATTTTTTTTAAAAAAGCATATCCTGAAATTTTTGAACCAGGAACAGGAAAATTTTTTAAGGATATTTCTTTCTTATGGTTTGAACAAAAAATTATAATCCGACAAGTAAAAGAAAAGTATAGTTTATATAATTTATATTATTTTCATCAGCAAAAATATCAGTTAAAACAAGCTTTACGATCAGGAAGAATAGAACTTTTTGTTCCTTCTTTAAAGAATGGAAACAATTTCTGTAAAATTGATAAAAATGGAATTCAATATAAATGGAGAAAAGGTATTAATTTATCTCCAGCAAATCATTGGCCGAGTATCTTCATAAATCGTCGTACCCCTGGGTTTCCATCTAAAAAACAACGAAATATTATTAATCATTTACAAAACTTTCCTGTTTTTATTGTAAGAAATGGATTTAAAGAAATACCGATAGGGGTAGTTACTTCAAGATCTGAAAAGAATATAGGAGATATTTTATATAATTTATATCGGGACTATTGTATTTGGACACGTGATAATGATATATATTCAATAGGTTTATTTTTTATCAATCCACAAGATGCATTAGAATTTCAAAATACGATACAATATAAATATCCACGCTCTACCAATGAATTAAATTTATCTACTGTTGCTATTAAATTAAATGCAGCGTATATGTTAAATAGAACATCTCCTCCACATATACAGTTTCGATTTATTCCCAATTTTCAAGAAATTAGTAAATTATTAACAACATATAAATATCAAAAATCGGTAAAATTTCATCCCAAACAAATTTATGGCAATACTTATTTTCAAGGTCAACCTATATATATAGTAGAAACTAAGGATTCAGAAAAAGATCAGTCCAAATCGTATATTTTTACATCTAAAGAAGTATTAGATACCGAGTGGAATTATATCGAAAAACAAAATAATAGTAAAAATTATTTAAAAAATACCACTATAATTATATATAATTTAGAAGATTTTTTATGTGATTTAGAAGATAAGGATGACTTATCTTTTCATTTTTTCACTAATAATGATGCTTATAAATTTATCAATCAATATTCAATATCTAATCAATCCGGTTTTTTACCTTCTATATATGAATCAATACAGCAAAGTATTTTATTTACAAATGTATGGGCAAAACGTATTTTTTGGGCTTTAACACATTTTGAACTTATTTCTACATAATCAAATTTAACAGAATATATAATATAAAGTTTCATTAAAAAATATAACATAGAGAGGGTTGGTTACACCGATATTCGAAATTATTGATATAAAATATATAAATTAATATATATGATTTAGTATTGTTTAATAAAAATGTAACCTAATATATCGAAAAAGTAATTTTTTCTTAAAATTGCTTATACTAAAGTTAGAACATTAAATCTGAATATTCATTGTAGACTAAATGTATATCGTTTTTATTAAAAATTATACAAAATCAATATTTGTTACAATTTACAGAAAGTATACTGTTAACTTTAAATACAGTAAATGATAAATTTAACACGGCAATTATTATTTTAATCTATAAAGTTTTGTTTAGTAATAAAACCTCAACCTAACAAACTACAGAAAAAAAAGGTTTTCTTCAACACCCTTTATATGATATATAGAGTTGAAGAAAACCTCTTTAAACATCTGTTTAGTTAATTTCTCCAATATTATTGTTATTCAAAACAATCTGAATGCTAATTATTTTCCATTTTATCATAAATTTTGTCTTGTAGTCTAAACTTATTAAAAATTGCTGCAAGTTTTAAATGACTATCAATAAAATTATTCTATAAACTAGCACACACCCTGTCAATAGACGATATCTATTGTTTATTAATTTAATCCACTGGAAACCAGAACATCCCTTTCATTCCATTAGGATCTTTAATAAAACCTAGCTTAGAATAAAAACTCACTACGTTTGAATCTGCAAATAAACCTATATTCATAATATTATAACTACGCAATTGAGATAGTGTTTGATAAATTAATATTTTACCTAATCCTTGACCTTGAAACGTTGGGTGTATTACAACATCCCAAATAACCGCATTAAAGACTTGATCTGAGGTAACTCTAGCAAAACCTATTAATTGCATTTTTCCTTGTTTCTGATAAAATAAACTTAAAGTTATGAAACTATTTTTTATTGCCAAATAAACTTTTTGAAGTGACGGGCATTCCCATCCTACAGATTCACATAGTTTATGATACTCCATAATATTAATTGATTTATCTGTACTAAATACTAATTGTACTTCCTCACCTTTATATTCTATTCAAAGTATTCCTAATACTTATAAATAAATAGTAAATAAAAGTATTCAGAATCTTTTATCAATCTGCATATTAGAGTCATTACTAATACAGTTTTTTATTCAATTCTTTTGTATTTAACAATATAGTTATATATAAAATATAAACCATACAGTTGATCAGAGTACCTGCGGTTAATCATAATGAACCACTGAAAATATTTATCTCTTTTAAATGTTTTTTTATATGAAAAATAAACATATATAATCTTTTATAGTCTTCTAGTGATATATCTATTTACGTAAACGCTTTCTTTATACTTTGATGATATCTCTATATACAATCTTATGTTCTAAATTTCTGTAAGTTCATAATTATAACTTTTTATATAAACTCAGATCAATGTAAGCAAGAGCTTAATATATTTATGTTTATATACACAATTAACTTTACTATTCACTAGAACTCTGCTAAAATAGGAGAGAGCTATAATTTCATAAAATCATAATGAGGAAAAATATCTCTATCTTAAGAACACGTAAAAATGACCAAATTTGCAGTATCATACTAGAAATAGAGTACATTTATATTAATATTCATGTACAGATATAGTTTTACAGAAATAATGTCTATAATATCATTTAATAAAGACTCATACCCTTTCTAACCATCAAAAATTTTTTTTGATCTTGTTCTAATTCTGAATATGACGTGGTAAATGCTAATAAGTTTGAATTTTTAAAAAAATTTTTCCAAAACATTTTGATAATAAAAAAATATGAATATGAATGAATAACATTATATATTTTTAGGTACTGATTTATTATTAAATATATTTGACAGTATATAAAAAACATTACATCCATAACAGTACTAACTAACTTATCCAATTATTATGCATGAGCATAAGAAATCAATGATAACAATGCTCTTATAAACTAAAGCGATTATTTACTCATTATTTGACAAAATATTAAATAATATATATTATATATGTAGTGCTGGCATAGCTCAATTGGTAGAGCAACTGATTTGTAATCAGTAGGTTAAGGGTTCAAGTCCCCTTGCCAGCTTTTTTAGAAACTGAAGTCAACATTGAGCCTGAATATAAATGGAATATCTACTTCAATTGATATATTTTTAATTCACTGCAATCATCAATAATACAGCAAAAATATAAATAGATACAATTCAACACATCTCTATAAAACTGATATATATCGAAATCATCAATAAACCGATTCCTTAATATAAATTATTCTTATTTAAGGAATCGGTTTACAATTTAAATATCTTTTTCACTGAGTTGTTTGATCAGATACTGAAACGGAGTCGAAATAATTGACTTAGTAGCTTCATCGCTTGTACTGATTTTATCAATAATTACTTCTTCTAGTAACTGTATTGAACGCACTGTTGGAGCAATTGGTACAGACAGGGAATTATAAGTAATATCAATCGAAAATCATCGTTCCTATGATCTTCGTTAATTTAAATTTTAACTTTACAATAATTGAAATAAAACTCTTCGTATATTTTACCTCTGTACATATACATATATAAATATATATATTCTTTTTTTATGTAATCACTTATAATTTTACGCTATGCAATTATTTAGATCATATCCTTATTCCTGCGTATAGAATGATATATATAAGTTAGTGAACTTTCCTCATTAATGTGTACATAATAATACTTTAGATGTATATAAAACGTATAAATTCATTATACTTTTTTCTTAATCCTTATTCACAGAAATCAAACTCTCTTAAACCATATAATACTCGTTCATCTAGAACTTGTGTACTTCCAGACATGATCGCATAACTAGCATATCTTAAATAGTATTCAATATCTCTTAAGCAAGCACTATCTTAGATAATAGATACGATATTCATCAAATATATTATCAAAATGAATATACAACTGTAATAGAATCCATTATTTCAATTTAAAACATTGCATTAGTTGAGCAATAAGAATTTTTAATAATAATGGTATAACGTTACATGATAATCATATAATAATCTATTATATAGTATTAATATGACTATTTAAATTAGAAAACAAAATATCTATACTATCAGAATATAAAATTAATAAAGATAGATAATGAGACTTCACACTTTTATTAAATATGTATCTTTATCAAGATTTATGTAGATTATTTGTTCAATTGATAAATAATTGTCTATGAATAAACAGAATCTTACGATTTATTACTTATAATCGTCTTTATATATACATAATCTTCAAACCTATACAAAAGATATCAAATATCTTATACAGCTTTTAATGCGAAAATTGAAATGAAAAATTATTGACTTCATTTATAAATAAAATATGATTTTATGCTTGATATTATAACAGTACTATGGTTATTATCCATTATGGATTTTTTTATTAAATATCAATTTTATATTTTTTGTTTAATTTATTATTTTAATAATACATAATATCAAATGATAACATTAGAAGGCACTATTCCATGAACATAATTTCAATCTCAAGTAATAAACTGTATTCAGTGTATTTTTAATGCAGAATTGAATTACAAAAACGTATTTTTTCTGCATTTTATACTGAATGATAATACGTATATTGCATAATATTTTCTTGATTATTTAGCTAGTCTATTGCATTGTAGAATATTTTACCACGCTCATTTTTATATTTTCAAATTTCTGTATTTTTTGATATAATATCAATATTTTATATAAGTTAAAATATATTTTATTAAACAATATTTCATATCAATATTTTATGAATAAAGACATTGTTATTCATTTATACACTTTGATTATTACTTGAAAGAAATAATTTGATACGATATTATCACAACTTTTATAAACAAAAATCAAATATATCATTAATTTGAAAAATATTCATATCAACATCAACTTTTAAACAGTTTTTTCAATATTATATTTAACATTTTAGAAAAATATAAAAATCTATTTATTAAGATTAACGTATATGTCAACGTATTTACTGATTGTGCATTACTGCTGTATAAACAACTAGGTATAAATAATCAAAAACACCTTCCTATATTAAATGTTATAAATTTATAAATCTTTATATATTTATTCTTTAATCTTACACAGTTTCATAATTTATAAAATTATTTAAAAATTTTTTTGGTACAATTTATATTCTTTGTGATTTTTATATGATATTAAATTGTTATTGAATTTAAAAATTTTTTTTTAAAATCAATACATTTAAAACCTTTGCATTTCTTTTAATAATCCCTATATAAATACACTAAGCTTTTATAAGGATTTATCATCTAATTAATATTATTGTATAACGTAATAAAATGTTATATCTATATATTCGAAATTACTAGAAATAAATAATGGATATAAAACTATATAATTTTTATAAAATGAGAAAATATTTATTTTAATACCTATAAGTCAAAAACTTAATCTTATCGTTTTATAGACATTTCATATATACATTATTTAACTGTCGACTTATTTTAATTAGAAGGAGATAAAAGCATACTTATTTCCAATTCAAAAACACTTATTATTAATATCTACAAATCACATGTATACAAATTGGAATATCTAATTGCGATTCAGATGTAGTGATAACATCTTTATTACTCAATCATAAAATATTAAAAAAATTAAAAAAACTATGTATAAAAGTGATTTAACCTAGAAAAATACAGTTTTTTTCTTAAAACAAGATCCATATGAAACACACATATTATAAAAAATTAATATGAATTGAGCATCATTAAAATAAAGTATTTCATCTATTCCAGAGAAAGTTGATTTATAGATACTATTATATGAATTGAATGATTTTAAAATCTATAAAAACTTTTATTCATAGATTTAATATAATCAATACATAAATTACACTATAGATGTATCTTCTTTCTGTTTAGCTTATTTAACTAAATAATCTAATATATTATTGTACTAAAATACACAATACCTTTCTTCATAATCTATATATAAATATGTTTTTTTTTATGATTATTAAAAACTTAAAACATCTTTTTACTAATCTATCAATGTTTTTTTATAAATATATGAAATACAAAATTTTTTTTCATATATTATAATATTTATGATAAATCAAATATAAATGGTAAAATAAATGTTGCTTGCAACACTTTTATACTCTAGCACAATATATAATATTGCATATATATTGAAGACAATGTTTTATAGCATTATATTTTATTATAAAAACGCGTTTTATCAGAGATGAACTTTAATGTATCTTCTTACTATAAATCTATAATACATATTTCTACACTAATAAATTGTGAATTTGAATAAATAACAATATCTTTTCTTCTTTATAAATACATATATTTATATATATTATATAATTAATATTTTATATTTATATGATAATCTTAATAAAAATAAATATGAAAAATTGATAATTATCATCTATATCAATAATTATTCATTTTTTGCAGCTGTAGATAAGACTATTTATCTTTGATAGCTGTGTCAATTTTATTATAAAAAATTTTAAGTTAATTCTATTGTCATACATGATAAATAAAATATATAAATTTATACACCGCATTCCAACATTAAATCATATGTTTATTCTAAATAAAAGTTCTGATACAGATCTTCAATTTTTAAATAAAATGTACAAAACACAATTTATACACTTCTCATATTAGCAGGTATAAATAAAAAGATAGTAGATCCATATAATAGAGTCGTTGTAAATATAACATATAACTTTTATCAAATGATTATTATTCTCATTATGAAAGAAATTTAATATCAAAGTTAAATTATTTAAACAGATATTATTATTACAAATAATAATATATATGTTTTACACTTATTCTTGAAATAACAATTTATAACCACTCAAAAATACCACAATTAATTTTAAAGTTATCAAACACATAAAAACTGTAATTTTTGTATATTATTTTTTAAAGAAATAACATAAATCAGAAGATTGTATAACAATCGATGCTTTTCATGACACATATATAACCTGTATTTTACAAATTTTCAAACATATCACACAATTAATATCAACTTTATACTTATATAATTTATATGAACACTTTATTTTTGAAGACTAATGATCTATAGAATTATAAAATGTTACGGTGATATCTATTATAAATAAATCTCACATCGTCTTGTTGTATAGAAAAATTCGGCTCACTAATTTTCAAAACCCATTCAAAAAATATATTAAACATATAGATATGTAATAAATTTACAAAAATATATATATTTGTTAAGTATTTTCATATCTACCCAAAGATTTGTCTCAACAATTTTTATAAGTATGAATATGAGTAATGATATAACTTCCAATTGTAATGACATGATTTATTTGTTTTTTGGTTTTTCTACTCATTCAATACAATAAATAATTAAATTTATAATTTTACTTGATTAAATTACAAACGTAAGTACACATATATATCTAATAAGTGTATCACTAAATATAACAAATTAATTAAATTACAAATATAGTTCTAGTTTAAATTCATAAATATATGCATAAGACTGATTAAATTGTAAGAATTTTTTATGCATTAATTTGGGATAACTGTACTTTTAGTTTATATCTATATACAGCTACTAATCCTGCTAATTGAAACATTGTAATATATTTATGAATCAATACCTTAAAGATTTGTAATATCTCTACGCATACATATTACAGATCTTTAATTAATCCATCGACATTCGTTAATTTTCTATAGTAATTTAAAGCAATTAATTTAAATAAATTTCTTACTATACTTTATTAAAATAATAAAAATTATTATTTTCATTTTAGTAATTTAAAACACTTGTATAAATTATATGATATTATACCAAAGGAATATCTTCAAATGATGCATTACGAATACGTATAAGATAAAATAATAAGATTCAAAATCATCATTAACCATCTACATTGTATCTATTCTTATTGCATAAATTGTGACGACAACTTTTATAATAAAAAACAAATTTTTTACTAAAAAAATACATTATTTAAAATTTATATCTAGCATATTATACTCATATAATACAAGATATTTAAGTCAAATAAATATACATTTATAATTTACACATGAATCACACATATTCTATAGAGTGTTTATTTTAAAATGAGAAAAGCTTTATCTGTACAAAACAAAATTTATCTATTTGATTTTGTACATCAATTAATCAAAATTGTATATATTATACCATGATGTTACTTATATTTGCTCACTGAATTCCCTCCTGGACGCAGTAATTCTGGTTGTTCATCAAATAATTGGACATAAGTTTCTTTTATAATATCTGCAGATTGATTAGAAATAATTTCTGTAATTTGAATTCTTTCAAGACCAGTATCAAAAAAAGACTGCATTGTTTCCATAGCTTTATTATCTAAGTAGTAACCAATTGGAAAAATAGAATGAAATATTGTTAAGATTTTAATATTAATATTTTTCTTTTTTATGCATTTGTAAATATAACTTTGATTATATACAAATATACTCTTATATTATGTCGTTATCCTATTAATTAATATGTATTAATTATTTAAATATGAAAGTAACTACTTTTTTTCAAATATCTAAAGTTCATTAATAAAAAATCAAAAATTACAGAGTCAATATTTGCGTACATAAGAATTATTACAATAACAATATAAGATACAAAGTATTAATTTATTAAAATATTATAATCATTGCTAAGTAACTTTAACTTATACTTATAATGAAAATGAAAAAAATAAACAATTTTTATCACTCTAAACTGTGAATTAATATTTTAGATGTCGATTAGACAAACCAGTATTCACTCAAAAAAAATCCTATACTAATTTAATAACCAAAAATAGGTATAATTCATTTTTTTAGCATATTGAAATGACTGATTTGTTTTTAATCAAACTATAATTTATCTATTTCTGATTTAAGAGTCAATATGTTGAAATTTATATTTTATTACTGTATCAAAATTTGATAAAATATGTGACAAGATCTTGTTTATGAAAAAAATTATATATTAATACATAAAATATATCTATAATGAATTTACATTATATAAGTTCAAAGTAGTAACTTATCTAATTTGTCAGAATTCGTCTTAACTTTATCTTCTTATACTTTATATACAAAACTGTAATTTTTTTTATTTTTTCATCAACAATCTCACAAATCATACTGATTTAAAACTGTTGTAGTATGAGTCAGTATTTTTCACATCAAACAAGATACTTAATACTTCCAAGAACAAATTAGATATGATATAATATATCATATAACTTTCACTAACCCTATCAAATGCATATCATAAATACTCAATTATTAATTTTTTTGGGCTACTTGTTTACAAAAGAAACAGACTTTCGATTATATCTGATATAATCATTTGTACTTGTAATTTATAAAATATATTTACATATTCTGATCATAATAATTTTTTTTTATTTCTAAGATATTATTTTGAATAATACAAGATTAATAGCTATACAACTATTCTAAATATGAAAATCTACTATTAAGTTGCTTCCGAAGACACAATTATAAAAAACTACGTATTCAATTAAAAAACATCATAATGTATGATTTTATATTGATCCGAAAAGCAAGCATATTATAATATTAATTATTTTTTAACTCATCTAATATTTTTCTTAAATAAGTCGATTAAATACATATGTTGATAAACTACATTATTTTATTAATAAAACAATAAAATCAGTTGTAGATTTCTTTTACATTAATCCACTTAACCGCTATGTAAAATTCGTATATAACTTTTATTAGTTATACGACTTTGGGACTTAATAAAATCTATTCCAAATTAATATATACTGATTTTTTTCTTTAGAACAAGATTTAATTCAAAACCTCTATTTTCAAAATAAACACGATCACTTATAAAATTTTTAAAGTTTGATAGAAATAAAACATATAAACTCACATTAATCAAAGTTTAAAATTATTTTCATTCTCTCTTTTCACTTTTTTTATGCATTGTGTATATTTGCCACGATTGGTGAAATAATTAATTACACAATACTTTGAAAAATGTTGAGCAGAAGATAAATAATGACTCATAACTTATTGCCTTTTAAATGTTATGCAAAAACTTTGATACCCGTAAAAATAACATGATTGTAACAATTTTAAACTTAATTTACAAAAAAATAGCTGTCTTTCAATAAACAATATTTTACAGTTAGGATTATTGTTTTTATTCTTATTGTACCATAAAACTTTTCTTATATTCTTTATTTATCATGAACTTACGAATAAATAAATAAATAGCAACATATGTGTCAGTCCATCAGTTAAAAATTTGGTAAATAAGGGTTAAATTACAATTTTATCTATTAAATAGAGTAATAGTTTTAGTTTTTAAGTAATATAATATCTACGTTCAATTTTTATTTAATTATTAACTAAATTTAATTAAACAATTTATCGCTTTTATCTATACTTGCTATGTGTGAAGTCCTAAAAACTTTATTTTTTGTAGCACTGTTATTTTTTTATTTTTTCTATTTAGGTATATATACACATTTACATTTTATCAAATTAATTTTTAATAATTTAATAAACAGTTATTTATGTATTTTTAAAAGACAATATATAATTTTGTTATTTTAGACTCTTATAATAATACAACCTTTTATATTTTATAATTACTATCATCACTGTTATTGACAAATTGTCTAATCATAAAATCATTGATTTATTTTGATTAAATCTCTATTAAATGCAATACTTTTTTTGATTTTTTAAAAAACATGAAAAATACTTATTTTATATTAATAAAACTTGTTGTATTATTTTTAACGTATACCATAAAATTTCAAGACGATATTCATCTACTAATATAATGATACAATAGATTCTTGATAAAACAACTTAAAAATATTTATCTAAGATGTATATATATATATATTAATTGTATATTATATTCTCATTATTCTTTTTTATATACTTTTCTCATAATAACAAGACATACTATTTTACAAAATTCAACACACAATAGCGTCTTGCATAATTTTTTTTTATAATTTATAATATGAATATAATGAACACAATGTACACAAACACTCAATTAGTTTGTATAGGTTAGAACATTTAAACCTTAAATATATCAATACATTTAAAAATGATTTGAAAAATTAATTAACATCTAATACATATTTTAAAATATCACATCTATATTAAATATTAATCTAATAAATTATTTAGACAATATAATTATTGCGTAAGACTCACAAGAAATTTATGATTTTAGACGAATGTTTCTATTCATAAAATATACTAAAACTTTTAAAATGAATAATATAAATTTATTATTTTTTTAAAAAACTCAGTATAAAAACAACTCCTATTAAGTTTTTAATAATTAAACAATATGTATAAAAATATATGCAAAATTAGTATTGTATAATATAATATATATTATAATATATTTACATTATAAATAAAGAGATGTTTAATATTAAGTAAAAATACATTATTAATAGTGCTATATAGATAATACTCAAATTATACTAATCAATATACTCGCAATATCTCCCTCTAAAATCGTATATAAACTTTTAGATCATACGACTTTCAATTTTTCACTTCAATTAGCTTATTACAGTACTTACGAGAATGATTTTTTTACTCCTAACAATACTGAAAAGATCATTACTAGAATATTTTGTTAAAACAAAATATGATAGTAATACAAATTTTAAAACTCTATAATTAATTAATAACAAGACTTATTTTCATTGTATTTTTACCACATACTATCTATACTACTATATAAGTGCTTTAACAAAATTAAGGAGTATCTGTTATTTCGCATTGATCAAAAACTTCTAATTATCAATCAATATTTATTATACCAAATAAATGACATCTATTTGTGATAATAAAATATATTATATGGACAAGTATCGTATAGTTAGGTATTGATTTTTTGAAAAAATAATTTATTTTTTTTGCAAAATAGATATAATATATTAAAACTATAAGTATATCCAATTAAAAGTTTAAAGTTTTAAGGCTATACACTTTTGGCTATTATGTTAAATTTCATTATTTATAAATTTTATATTTTACTAAATAAACGGATTTAATAAAACATGTATTATGAAATTATAGGATTTTATCGAAACAATTTAGCATTTATAGAATGCAAAAACAATTTATTTTGAGATAATTCATAGTTTTTCTAAAATAGAAAATTTGAACTTAACCATAATAACAGAGGATGAAATATACATACTAATACTACATACTTATTTAATGAAATAAAAGAGATTTATAAGATTGTTTCACTTATCAAGACTTGTTATAACGACAAAAACAATAACATCATAAAATTATAAGTAAATTTCCATAATAATAGTCTTATGCACTAGATATCATAATTTATATGATTTAAGATTTATTGCAAATATATAAATTTTAATTCAATTACTATTGCTATTAAAAGTTAAAATTTCTACAGTTTTAGCAAAACTGTTCTTTAAAATTGAATATAGTCAATAAATGTTATCTAAATCTAAAATTTGAATCTATTTAAACTTACTCAACCTATCTTTTGTTCGCGCAATTAAACCAAAATTATATAATTATGTTTGAATCTTAAGTATTTCTTAAAAAAGTTAACAAAAGTCACTGTCTAGTAAAGTGATTTTTTGATCATCTAGAAATTAATATAGTTAAATTTAATATATTCTATTATAGCATATAAGCAACGAATCTCACTATCTATAAATTGTAGATATTACAGTTTTACATAATTTTCAATAAAATTAGCATTATACACATACTATATATTACTTAGTTATGACATTAATATCAATTCCATTACCACACAATCCTAGTATATAAAGAGCATAAAAAGATAAAGAAAATAACAATTGAGTTAATGGGTCTGTAGAAGGAGTTAAAATAGCACCAATAATAGTAGAAAAAAATATGACATATTTCCAGATCGAACACATTTGTTCAAAAGATACAATGTTAAATAAATTTAATAGTACTTGCAATATTGGTAATTCAAAAATTAACCCTGTACTTAATAATAAAATTACTATAAAGTTAAAATACTGTTCAAATGACCATAGAGGTTCAATAATATTGGAACCGTATTGAATAAAAAAATGTATAGTAATCGGCATCAAAACAGTATAACAAAATAAAATTCCTATTCCAAACAAAAATAATGATAAAATGCTAAATATAATTACAAACTTAGTCTCATTTTTTGTTAAACCAGGAATCACAAAAGCCATTATTTGATATATAGAGAATGGTGCAGTTAAAATTACACTAAAAAATAATGATACTTTAAATGCAGTAAAGAAATATTCTCCGGGAGCCAACTGTAAAAATTTAATACCTTCTGCTGGTAATTGTAAAAATTGAATAATTTGATTAATATTCACTGTAGATAAAATAACCATTAATACAAAAACTATAACAATAGAGATTAAACGTCCACGAAGCTCTTCTAAATGAACAGAAATGGGCATTTTCATTTTATTTGACATAAAAAGTAACCTATTAATATAATAAAATGCGAACTACTTTAAAAAATAGCTTTTTATATAGTATTCCCCACACATTGTTGTGAGGGGTGAAATAATTTTATAGTTAAAGTTATTAAATTTTATGTTTTTAACTTAATTTAACTTCTATAATAATATCGCTTTTTAGATTAACTACAATCTATAATTTAAGCATATTTCTAAACCTTATGTGAATACTTGAATTCATATAGTTCTGAGTGTTTATTTATGATCCATAAAAAAATTGTGGTTATTATTTTAATTTAATACGATTAAAAGTATACACATTAATATGATTATAATTTACTATTATATATTATGATACACTTAAATAAAAATCAATACTTGTAAACAGAATAAAAGTTGTAAAATAACACTTTGTAAATCAGTATTAATGAACATGATCATATACTGCTTTTTATAAAATACAATACAAAAAAATATGCCATAATATATAGATTATAAAAATGCTTTTAAACTCTTTTAGATTTTTTTATTAGATTAACTTTTGTGTAATATGAAAACTTGTAAAATTAATTAAGTGACTCAAATATTACATGTGATAAAAATAGATATAAATTTACCAATATGATCTAATTAGTATATATCCATAACAAAAAATAACTGCTCAGTAAATTATATACATATTGTATCATATGTTAAAAATATTTACTCTAACTAGTTTTAGAGTATCCTCTTATTCTCTAACTTGAAACAATTAGAAATTTGAATACTTTATTTTTTATATAAAAGTATCTAATAAATGTCGAATTATTCCTTAGTTTCAATAATCAATTTATTTACTACATTTGTGTATAGTTATTAATTATATTTATAAATACTTTAATATGAATTAAAACTATAGGCATACTATTAATTATTTTTTAATGATAAATAAATAATATACTTCATATTTAAAAAATATATGTACATCTCTCTTATTGTTATCATCTATAATATTTCCATATAACTAAATAATTTTAATCATTATTGCTTTTTAGGATAGATTTAAAGAGCTATATATTTACTTTTTCCTATGTTTTAAACCATAGATAGATCTTACATCAACTCCTGATGGTAAATTTAATTGCATTAAAGAATCTATAGTTCTTGAAGATAATTGATATATATCTTATAAAATTATAATCAGATAGTCATAAATCTATTTATAACTAAAGTAAATATAGAGTTTCTTTACTATATTTTTTTTGATAGTTAAATCTAGCAACTTATTTCTGTTTCACTTTGAACTTATACATATTAAATTATCAGTACTTTTTATATATCAAATTGGCACGAATAGAATGATTTTATAGAAAACAATAGAATCGATACTATAGTTTGTAAAAAATGAAAGTTTTTAATTTATATATATATATCATAACTTTTTATTGAATTTAACTGTGTTTACAATATACTTGATCTAAACTTATTAATGAATTTGTAATTTTTTATTTTAAGTTTGTTTAGTGTACGTGTCATAATTACTATACTATTAATATATATTAAAAACGAATAATACTGATTTGCTATTGTAGTATACATATTATAAATTAAATAATGTACCAAATTCATTAAAATTAATTGCACCATGACTTCTTATTTCAAGTTATTATCTAAAATATTCAAAATTTTATATAACTTCAAAATTGTTTATAAAATAAATAAAAATTGTTATTGCATTAATCCTCAATAGATATTAGATACAATTCAATTTGAGATAATTTAATAATGAATTAATGTATTAAATTTATAGATATAATAATGTCTATGCTCATGAAATAAATATAGTACTTATTTTGCAAGAATACATAAAGTACTCATTTGAGAATCATTATATATAATGATTAGTTAAAATTAGTACACCATATAAATTAAATTTGTTCAATTGTATAATTAAGTATTTGAATGATTGAACGATAATAATTATTAAAATCTATTTTAGAATTTAACAGAAAAAAATCATTAACATAATTCCTTCTTATATTTCAATTGGTTATATGATCTTCATATTTTATCTTTATCATGATTATATAATGTGATTATATTAAACAAATCTCACATTTTTATATATTCATATATTTTACAAAAACATGGAAAAAATATATATTTTTCGTGGCTTTTTAAGTTATTATAGTACTAATACTTTTAATTTTTTATTGATATACACTTACATATTTATAGATAAATTAATTCTACTAGTATGTTGATATTCTAAATTAATAGTATTAAATAACTACGACAATTATTATTTTATATCATTAGTTACTTTATTTTATTTTGAATATATAAGAATACTTGATGTTATTATTATTATTATATATGTATATTTTAATTTTGAGTAATCAGCATAGTATCATCAAATATAATTTAATATTAATAAATAAAACACGCATTATCCGTCTATATGAACGTATTTCAAAATGTTCACGAGAATCTTTATCTACATGGGGAGATCTAAGAACACAATAAATACAAAATAAAAAGGTATTTTTAACAATAACAACCAAATGTTTTTATAAATTATATTTTTCTTGATGTAGAGATATAACTCTTATACTTAATTCCGTTCTTTTATCTATCCATATACTCTAATATATATCAAACAGTTTAAACCTTATTTTATAATTACAAATAAATTAATAAAGATGCTATAATATAATATCTACAAAACTACTTATTATCATAACTTGTATCACACTTTTTAATAACTAAATAGCGACAATAAATATATGAAAATTATAATTTTATCAAAAAAATATTTATAAAAATTTAGAAAACAATTTATAAATAATACACACTTTTTCTTCTTGTGGGTAACGGAATAGGTCCAACTACTACAGCATTACTAGAGTTTACAATATTAACAATTTGTTGACATGATTCTTCTATAGCATGATGATCGTACGCTTTTAAGTTAAGTAGAGTAGATAATAAAACGATACTGTTTAGCACTAGTGATTCATTGATAATAGCTTGTACGCAACATCATAAATTTTTAATTGATATACCTACACTCTCATAGAAACCCGGATATAATTCTTTGACATTTGTCGGCTCTCAAATGTAATAAAACTTTACAATATACAAGTATCAGTCTTATATATATATATAAAACAAGTAAATCAATTGTTATCATATAGTAGTATTTTTATACAATTAATACTAGATAATTAAAAAATTTTTTATACATTCTATCTTTTGGGATACATTTTCAGTATCTACTGACTAGCTAATAAATCACTAAAATCAAAAAAATTATTAGAACTTTATTTTTTACAATTTAATAATAAATAAAATGAAACTTCTATGTTTTTATAAACAATAATTATTCAAATAAAGATACTTTCTATTTATAATGATAAATTAATGGATTGAATTATATATATTTTTCCGACTAAGATAACAAAATAACAACTATTAGCTTTCAAAAAATTTCTTGTAATACAAATTTATTTATAAGATATATTTTATAAATATTCAATTTATTATAAAAATAAATAAATACCTATGCATTACTAATGATCCCTGATCTATTATATTCTTATATTTCTTATATGTTTATGATTTATATCATTTTATTACACTGTAATATAATACATTAAAGATATTTTCAATAACTCGATAAATACACAATAAAATTAATTCCACAGCTTTACATTTTTAATATATCAAGTCAATTCTTGCTTTTATTTTCTGATTTAATTAATTAGCTATGAAAATAATTTAGATTATTTTTTTAAGCTATTTAATGATTAACATGTGTTCCAAATGCTATCATTCTTGTAAGTTTTAAATAAATAAATGAACTGATATAACGATATCTATTAACATCTTTTTTAATTGTATCACTAATAATTAAAATTTATTAATTTATATCAAACTTTAGAACCTCACTAAAATGTCCCCAAATTCATATTCCAACATCTAGTGCCGAGAATCAATATAATAAAAAATTCTTTTTAATTATTGATTTAAGATACAAAATGAACGAATACAGGTTACAACTTTTCAATACTACATTTTTTTCTAGATAAAAACAAATCTCACAACGTATACGTATTTGTTTTTTAAGATTATTCATTATAATAAGTTTTAGCTTCTATTTGAAAATTATACATTAAACAATATTATTGTTTAATGTATAATTTTTTATTTTAAAATTTCTGATACTACATAGTAAATGAATATTTTCAAGAATAAATATTTTTACATACTGATCTATACTTAAAATTTATTTTATTAAATAAGTATAGCGATATAACTTTTTTTTTCAACTTAAGATAATAATTATTTATTTTTAAGCTTTTATATATTACTTTTTATAATAAAGATATGGAAATATCAACAAACAGTGGAATAATTAATAATATAAATAAAACAAAAACTTTATTATATCAATTATGCTTTGTCTAAAAAGTATATTATACATCCAATCTATACTTGGAACACACGTAATATTTATTACTATTTTTTTAAATATTTATTTTCTTGTTTTCACTTTAAACAATAACCTATATTTCTTATGATATCTACTACAACTTACTTACATATTAAAATTTACTCCAATCTATGTAAATAATATTTTGTAAGAAATAATAGAACTCTATTTTTTATTTAGTATATATCTCCTCTTTTTTCAAAAAATTAAAAGATAATGTATTATAATTATAAGACACACTTACACAGCTCTTCAGTTTTATTTTATCTTTATTCATATAGTAATTTAATAACTATTAATATTCGATCAGATATGATGTGTATACCAGGTTTTTGTAATAATAGTTATATAATTTATCTATTTTCATTGCTAATCTCAATAATAAAATTATTTGTCTTTTGTTCTCAAATATGAATATTTATTTATGTTAAATTATATTTCAAACTGCTAAATCATTAAATTATATCGTATATTATTTTTATATCCTAAACATATTAAAAATTTAATTATATTATTAACTTTGAGAGTCACTTAATAATTATAATTAAAATAGACTGGGAAATCTCATTTACGAATCCATATAAAAGACGTAAATCTCATATAGATTCTGTGTTTATCTTACATCAATACTTAATACTATCTCCTATTTTATGATCAGAACAAATAAATATAAAATAGAAAATTCACAATCATAATGTTGACTTGTGAAAACACTTTATTCATTTAGATGTTTTTAACGACACAATCACTTATATTAAGCTACTAAAAATAGATGTTATTTTAGTATAACACACTATATTTAGTCGATATTATAAATTAGCATCTATCGATATTGATACAAAGATTTAGAGTTTACAGAATGTATCGTTTAAATTTTAGGATAATATATTTTTTAATCAATTATACAAAACAAAAACATTAAAGCAATTAGCTAAGTTTCACCATTTAAACTAGACTTCTCTACTATGTTATCAAAACATATCACATCAGACAGCAATAGATTACAAGATATATTTGTTAAAATAATTATACATTCAATTTGTATATAATATATACTTAATTGGAAAAACATATTCAACAAATAAAAATTCAATAAAAAATCAAACGAATAATATACAAATTTACTAAACTAACTCGTTTTATACTATGAATAAATTGACTAAAACAACTATGAAATTTATTCATTTAATAATTAATTAGATTCATTATTTTATGAACTTTGAATACATCACAAAAATTATTAATAATCTAAAAAGTAACTAATATAGCATCAGCAACATAAATATTTTAATATTTGCAGAAATTTGTGTAACTTTACTGTCTCAGCAGTTATTATACTCTATTTCAAATCAAACTTTGTACACTATATAATATTAACTTTATTTATAATTTTACAATCTTTTATTATCTTATAATTCATGATTTATATTTTTATAAAATATATATTTTGTTATAACAAATATCCATATTTTATAATCCAAAAAAAATTTTTAAAAACTATAAATAAGAGATAAAAATTCAACTTAGAAGTTTTTTTCTTGTTAAGATATCTCTTTAATAAATCATACCTCCTGCACCAATTGTACGTCCCCCTTCTCTAATAGCAAATCTCATACCTTTTTCAATTGCAACAGGGTTAATTAATTCTGCAGTCATTTTAATACGATCACCTGGCATAACCATTTCCGCTTTACTTCCATCATCCGCTGTAAACTGTTTGATAAGGTAGAGAATCGAACATTTCCATTTCATCAATATTAGATATGCTCTGTTATAAATATCTCTTCCTTAACTAGAGATTATCTATATGATTTAATATTTTTAAATTTATAGGAAATGACTCTCAGTCAGAACCGTACTTAAGACTTTCACCTCTTACGGCTCCCAGGTTTATCAGGTCTTCACCTTACGCCGTTTCAACCCATGAATATGTTGATGTTCCTGACAATTCCCATAGAGAAGTATCAAGTTTTTATATGGTTTTTTCTTATGATTTCCATCAATATGATGAAGCTCAATTTAATCCTCACTTACAAACTTTAAATTACATTCACCACATCTGAACTTTTGTCATTTTAGCATTTTGGCTTTCAATCCGTCATACTTTTATTCTTTCTTTTACTTCAATAAATTCCATCTTATCGAATGGCGACTTGTCACTTTTCACCGCAGCATGCCCAAACAGTGCGAATTTATGATTATTGAAGATGTCATGAATTTTCTCTATCCTAACCAATTTAGCTTCCGTTTTCTTTTTTCTCTTGAGTTTATTATTTGGCTTTTTCACAAACATAATGAGTTTTTACTTGTTTAACTTTTAGTCCTTTATTTCCTAAAAAATCGTCAATCTTTTCACGAAGTTAATGCGATTTTTCTCCTTCTGTACTATATCATCTGCTTATCTAATTCCACGTTGCGCTGTTCCAGATTTCTTGCTTAGCATGACATGACTATCATTATCGAAGTATTTATAAGGCTGATTCCATAAATCTTCAATACTATGAAAAACTATGTTACACAACAAAGGTGAGATAACTCTTCCTTGAGGCTTTCCTTCATATGTTGTTTCTCTTTCCTTTAATACACCTGCTTGTAGGGCAGATCTTATCCTTCTATTCATATATGTGGATAGATATATTTCTTCCATGAATCGATCATGATTTATTTTATCAAAACACGTCTCAATATCTCGTTCCAGAATACGTTTATTATAGTTCGTGTCCAGTTTTAACAGATTCACAAGTACTTGCATAAGGACATCATAAGTCGATCTTCCAAGACGGAAACCCCAAGAACTTTTTAAGCATATTTTTCATATAAGGGTTCTTATATATATTGTAACATACATTGAACGATTCGATATTTAATGTTTGGAATCCCAAGACGTCTCTTTTCACCATTAGGTTTAGGTATATATATTCTTTAAAAGTTAATGTTTATACTTCTTAAAATCAATTAGATCTTCAAAGAGCCTAATGCATTCCCTTTCATTCCGTCTAGCTATACCATCCACCCCTGAGGTGACTTTACCTCTATTGAGTTGAGTAATGTGCCGCATAGCAAGAAATCTAGCGGCTCGAGATTGAAATAATAGTCTTTGTAATTTTCTGCTTAACGGGCTTTGTATATTCTATGTTGAAGATGGAAAACATCTTTTTGAAATTTCTTCCCAGGGAGAGCTTTTCCAATCTTCAACACATCTTTTTAAAGTTGGTTGCATAAGATTTTATCTCCTTCATATAATATATTTTATCAACCAGGTCTTCAATTTTCATTTAAAACTTTTCGGTGAAGTTACTCACCTTCCTAACCACGTTAACCCATATAGTTTCACGATTAACTGAAACACACCTTAATATTTAAGGAGACTTAACAGGTTTTTATTTGTTCCGATTGTTTCCTTACTACTTCCTTGCACTGCTACCATTTTGCCTACTTTCCGTTTGGGACTATATTAAACCAGGTAATATCAAATACAAACCCTTTAAAAGTCTTATTTACAGATTTAAATCGTTAGACTATAAATAAATGTATTTAAATGTATTAGACAATTTTTAGGTAACTTAGCATATGTTAGTCATAGAAGCTTGCCAGGCATTAGTCAAGAATTTCTAACTTATACTTTTCACGCTGTAACTTCCCGGTTTCAGCATCAATTCATGTTACCATGAAACTGCAATTTATAGCTGCTGCGGGCACTATCGTCTCCCATGCCGAAAAGTGTCGGATTCTCACCAACGAAAACAACCTGTTAGCTTGTAAGTTGTTCACTTTCTTACAAACCCTTAGGCTATTTAAAAATAAGACTCATAGGAGCCTTTTTAGTCATTATTTTACCTAAGAACGAACCGCACTACCTGTTACATCTGTTGTTCTAACATAAAACTGAGGTCTATATCCTGTAAAAAATGGTGTATGTCTCCCTCCTTCTTCATTTGTTAACACATAAACCTCTGCTTCAAAATCGGTATGTGCAGTAATAGTTCCTGGTTGAGCTAATACCATACCTCTTTCGATATCATTTTTTTGAATACCTCTTAATAAAATACCAATATTATCTCCCGCCATACCTTGATCTAATGTTTTTTGAAACATTTCTAATCCTGTAATTGTTGTCGTTCTTGTTGCTTTTAAGCCTACAATTTCAATTGAATCTCCAACTTTAATTACACCTCTTTCAATTCTTCCTGTTGCTACGGTACCTCTACCCATAATAGAAAAGACATCTTCTACAGCCATTAAAAAAGTTTTATCTACATCTCTTTCAGGAGTAGGTACGTAATCATCAACCGCAGCCATTAATGCAAAAATTTTATCTACCCATTTATCTTCACCTTTTTTAAGACTATTATTTTTTTCAATTGCTGTTAAAGCTAATAAAGCTGATCCTGCAATAAATGGTATTTCATCCCCTGGAAATTTATATTTATCTAATAGCTCTCTAACTTCTAGCTCAACTAATTCTAATAATTCTTCATCATCAACTTGGTCTTCTTTGTTTAGAAAAACAACAATATGTGAAACTCCTACTTGTTTTGCTAGCAGAATATGCTCTCTCGTTTGAGGCATAGGACCATCAGCAGCAGATACTACTAATATTGCTCCATCCATTTGGGCTGCGCCAGTAATCATATTTTTTACATAATCGGCGTGTCCTGGACAATCTACATGAGCATAATGTCTATTATCCGTTTCATACTCAATATGAGCTGTATTCATTAAGTCGAATGGATTTAAAAAACTTTTTTTACATATGATACCTTCACTAAAAATAAAGAAATATCAATATGATCAAAATAACAACTAACTATACCTAAACTCTTATATAGACCCGTATATAAAATTTAATACTTATGCGGCTCTGAGGCTTCATTCTTGGTACAAACAATAAAAATAATCAAAATATTATGAATGTAAAAACAGTTTTCTTAGTTCTATCAAAATTGCCATGATCATGTACAGTATATTTAGAAAGTGTAGATCCATCACAGTTTACTTAGCTGTATAGTTACAACTTCTTACACAAACAATTTAGGTAGTTTTATTAGCATAAACTTACTAATTAAAATAAATATAGTTTAACTTTGAACTAAACGATTGATATTATAAAAAGAAACTAAGAAACACCAGATTTTATGCAGAAAATATAGTATTGATTTTTTTTTATAATGTTTGATTTTTTTATGGAAATCACTACAATGATCTTATATAATTTCAATTTATATACTCAATTTTGTAATAGATTAGTTTAAAGAATACAAATTAAAAATAATTTATTTTTGATCTCATTAAATACTTCATATAATTGCTTTTAAATATAAAAATAGAAGATGTACTATACAACTCTATAAATTATTTCTAAAATTTTATTTAATCACAGAAAAATTTTGATGTGATATTTTATAATTATAATTCCAGCAATTTATGTTTTAGCCTTCTTATACTTTTAAAACAGACCTTATTTTACAATCTTATTTGCTTCAAACTTTTTTTATTTTTTTTATCATCACTAAATAAATACAACTAGAAACTATCCTACTTTTATATTATGTTAAAAATACGAAAATAAGTTAATTATTTTTTATCATAAAAAAAAGACACTAATAAAAGTTTAAATAACTGTAACTACTCAATTTGATAAAGTACCACAAAGTGCTTAAATAGTTTTGCTACTCTTGCTGATCATTTAAATTTTTTAAAAACAATTTTCTAATCCTAATAAAGAAATTTTTTGCTCAATTTTTATATAATAAGTACTTTATCTAATATTTTGATCTTTTTGTATTTAAATATAACGAACAACTTTAACAATATTTAATGACGTTTTTTACATGAAAATTAAAATTATTCAAAAACTATATTCAAAGAAAAAAGTTAAATTTTTATATACATACATAGCTCTTAGTATAATAACAAATCTCACAATAGTAATTCCTCTTGCTCTTTCTTCAGGAGATGAGTCAATCTCATTAAATTTTTTTGCTGCAGTAGCAGATGATAAAGCTAAAGTTGCAGAAATAGCCGCTGTCAATGTTGTGTGAAGCTTGAACACAATTTAAGATATATTTTCGTATCTATAGAGTTAAAATTAAATCTATAGTAGAAAAACAATCAAATTTTAAGTATCCTGTTCTTGAACCATATAAAAAACTTGATATTTTCTATAGCTCTTGAAAAATTCATTACATTTACCTAAAAAATACGTAAACTTCAACAGATATCTAACCATGTGAGGACTCTCTAGAGAGTAAGCTTTTCCTATTTACATAAGAAATACTAAAATTTCTTGATCAAAATAAAAAATTTATAAACACATTTTTATTGTATGTATTTTGAAAAAATTCTTTAAATTACCACAATCGCTAAGTTTATCTTCATTGAATCATATCGATTAAATTGACATATTTATACAAAAGATAAAACTTTCTGAAAACAGAATAATTTTCAAATTATAAATTTTTTTAATATAAAAAATATTAAATACATTGGACACCTCTTCTAGTTTTATTTTTTATCATTTTATAATATCTTTAATGATTATATAACCATTAACATAGCTACCCATAAGTTTATAACCGATTAGCATCACATATAAAAAATTTCTCATTAATTGGACTAATACATTCATCCCTATTTCCAACTTAAAAGTAAAATCGATATCGAATAATAATTTTATAGTCACTTAATTAGATATCAAAAACTTTTATAGTTTATAATTAATTATGCTAAGCACTTTTTTTAAGTAAGAAATTATTGAAAATTTAATAACGTAGAAAGAGGGGATTTTAAGTTGTCTTTAATTGTTTTAATTTTTTTGTTATTTAATTTTATCTACAGATAATTTCTTTTAGCATATTCAGATGTAATGTATTAATTATAATTTCTATACATTATAACTAACAATATACATTTTTTAATATTCTAAATTCTTACAAGTTCTATGAATATCGAAAATGAAATCGTAATAAATATTTGATATTATTTATTGAATTTTTTTGTTATAAAAATAAAGATATAAGTTGTACTTCTTCAATGGAAAAACTAATTAAAAGTCATATTTTGCCAAATTATTCTTATCATTTTATACTGATTAGCAATAATTTATATTTTTTTCTAATTATTTCATAAAATTTGATTTTAATAAAATATTAACAGAAAACTACTTTTCTAAAAAAACAATTTTTTTTGATTTAACTATTCAATTGTTGACAAGCTATAGAAATTTCTTCTATTTCTGTAGTTACCTATTTACTTAATATAAATTTCAAACGATGAAACACTTTTTTTATTAATAAAAAAGTTTATATTTTTTTCATTCGCACTTTTCCATGATCTACATGACCAATTGTTCCAATATTAACATGAGGTTTTTTTCGTTCAAATTTTGCACGAGCCATACAAATTTTCTGTAAATATATATATACATGTAAATTACTTTTGACATAAATTTATATAACATATTAATTAGTAACGATAATGAGCAAAAGCTTTATTTGCTTCTGCCATTTTATGAGTTTCCTCTTTTTTTCTAATAGAACTTCCTGTTTCATTAGAAGCATCTATTAATTCATAAGCTAATTTCATGGCCATATTTTTTTCAGACCTAGCATGGGCAAATCGAATAAGCCATCTCAATGCAAGATTTGTTCCTCTATAAGCTCTTACTTCTACAGGAACTTGATAAGTTGATCCTCCAACTCTTCTTGCTTTTACTTCTACTAAAGGAGTAGTATTTCGAATTGCTTTTTCTAGAACATGAAGAGCATCTAAAGATGTTTTATTTTTTATAATATCTAAAGCTTCATAAATAATTCTTTGAGCCAAAGCTTTTTTTCCATTTTTTAAAATTCTAACAATTAACATGTTAACTAAACGACTTTGATATATAGCATCAGGTACTATAATACGTTTTTTAGACGTGGTTCTACGAGACATAATAAATTATTGTTATATTGATATAGAAAACTTAATAGAATATTTTTTATTTAGGTTTTTTGGCACCATATTTAGAACGGCTATTTTTACGATCTTAATATATTTTAGTTGCATTTTATACGCTACTGAATACATATAATCTTAACTAATATTTTATTTTATAAGACTAAAAAATATCTTCTAACAATACTACGATATCTATTAATATTTTATATAATTCTTTTTTTTGATCAAAGCTGCTTTTTTACACTGAAAATCTTTAACCTTTTTATTATTGAGTAACAATCGTAAAATATAGATATATTGATAACAAGTTAGAATATGTATTATGAACTATAAAAATAAATATAATTTTTTTATCATCATATGCTTAAATACTTATGATTTAAAATCTGCTTTTTCTAGTATTTTGTTTGCATTAATTCAATTATCTAACAAATTTATTACTTTCAATAAAACATTCTTACTCCTACAGCATCCAAAGAGCCTCTAATAATATGGTAAATAAAATAGATATTGAAATAACTTATAAACATCTTTTCAATACAAATGTATATAGATTTTTTTCTTATACAGCTGATAAATTTAAATATCATACAATGCTAAAAAGTACATATGATTTTGATAAATCTGACTATTCTAACAAGAAAATAGTCTCTTTATAATATTGATTACTGTCTTTCTATATTATTCTTTATAAATCCCTTTATTTTAACTTTATTAGTTTCATTTTCCATTTATATTTCAAAATATAGAGATACTAAAATCTCACTCTTACTCCAGGTAAATCTTTAACTCTACCTCCTCGAATAAGTACAACTGAATGTTAGAAGAAAGTCGGTGTCATTCAATATAAATTTAAACACTTCTCTTAAAAATCTTAATATGCAACCATAACAGCTTGAAGATTTTATATAAACTTTATCGTAGATATGCCAATAATAACACATTTTGCTTTGATTATCAAGTATATTTATGAGCTATATTTGCTTGACATGTTGTTAACATTTAAAAAGTCATAATTGATTCTTTGTCTCTAATATCATTTTTTGCTATTAGATTATAACTAATTGTTTATTTGAACATGTATTATCTATTATATAGCACTATACTCAAGGTTTAAATTATAATAAGAAAATACACTATTTTTTATTATACAGTCTAATAAGATAATCTTTATAAACTAAAAAATTTAAAATACAGTATACAAATTTTTATTTCTATGATTACTAATTACAATAAGAGAAACACATCTTAATACAATTCAATATGCATTTATGTTGATATTTTTAAGACATTCTTCTAAAGGTGCTTTATTCAAATTATTACATTATCTGATATCATAAATAAATATGGATATAGTTATACAGGATATATTATTAATATTTTTTTTACATAATAATTATAGAGGTTATTATTTAGATCTATGATAAAATATTATTGTAAAAAATATAAACTCAAGTTTTTAGCTCACAACTAAATAAAAACCATAACACATCAGCATGATAAATAATTATAGTGACTAAAATTTTATTAATATCACATTATATGAATGAAAACAAAATACTCCTATATTATTTTACTTAAAGATAGTATATTTATTACTATGCATAGATCCATTTTAAACGCCTTCAAAGCTCAACACCTTTATTACTAGTCATATTATTTATCAACAAAAAGAATCTCACCTTGTAAATAAATTAAAATTTTTTCTATTTTATCATTTGTAAAACCAAATATAAAATTATTATTTTATTTGGATTATTTTATAGTTAATTTTTTTCTACTCATCTATAATTTGATATGTTTAATTCGATCTTTTTCAATAAATTAATTTTATATTGATTTTTATACGTCTATTATTGATTAAATGTCCTATTAGTGAAACCTATATTTGATTGTGCAATCATGTGTAACACTATAATCTTAAATCCATATGTAAATTGATACCTTTATATGACTTATTATATTATGTCATAAACTTAATCATCTTATTGAAACATAATATATTAAAGGTATTACCACTTATTAACTTAATAGAATTAATAAAAAAATTATTTTATATAATAAAATATTTATTTTACTTCTGTCAAAAATATAAATTGCTTATCAAGTCAGACATATCTAAGTGAGTTTAAAAAATATAGTACTATAATATATATCATTATTATGATCAAATAAAGTAAAAGAAGTTACATATTAATAAATTTCAAAACTTTGTCAAAAACTGTAATTAAAAATATTACACCATTGATTTTTTATTAATTTCCAACTACACAATATTTCAACACGAATAGTATTAATAAATTATAATTTATACTGAATGTCTACTTGTAACTTATAATCTTTTTTTAAAACTTTTATAAATCAAGATATTCACATTATTATATCTCTATATTTAGACTGTGTTCAATGAAATATTTATAAACATCTTCTAGAATGTTTATTTGACATCATACTGTTATAAAACGAAATATTTTAGCAAACAATTTTATAATTGCAATAATATTAATATTAGATTATACGACATACAATTAAGAATGTATTAAAACTTTTATCAATTATATAGCTTCTGTATTTAATTAATTCGTACTATTATGTCCAATACCAGGAATATAAGCTGTAACTTCAAAACCTGATGTTAATCGTACCCTTGCTACTTTTCTTAACGCAGAGTTGGGTTTTTTAGGTGTTGTTGTATATACTCTCGTACATTGTTAGTAGATTTAATTATATTCTATTCTTTGAACAAAATAGATTCAATAAATTAATTAAAATCGATATAAATTTAGATCAAATAAAGTTTTATTTGACTAATTATGTCTTTTTATAAAATTCATACATTTAATTTTTACTAAATATAATTTCTAATTTTATTTATTGAAAAAGATTATAATAGAATAATGTTTAATTTAATCAAGTTATTAGACTTTTATATTATTTTAAATTTAGTATTCTTAAATTAAGATTTAAAGGTTTCGTCGAATTAGATTATAATAACATTTTCTTTATTTTTTCAAGAAAAGACAAACTAACTAAATAGTAAATGATCAAGTAACTATTTATATATAATTCTACATCAATTTTTATAACTTCATCTTATACACTTTACTTAGTTATATTATTTTAATATTCTATATTTTACATTTGTATGAACCTAACTGAGCGAATTTCAACTACTAAAATTCTAAGATTATGATTAATAAATCAATTACAAAATTAATCAATATTTTTTTATGCAAAAATAATATAATTACAATTATATTATTTTTAAATTATTTATACTTATCCTTTGGTTGCTTTTTCTGACTATCTACATAGATAATTATAATACTTTCAGATTTTTTTTTATTAATATAGAAGATCTCAAGCAAATACTTATTAGACAACCTATGTTGTATATATTTGACACAGCTATAATATATGACATATTTATATTTTTACAATAAATCTCACTATCCCTAAATTTTTCAACCTTATTTGCAGATACCTCATAGATATGGCTGATCGTAAGTCATCGTATAGTATTTCTATAAAAATCTAATTTTTATTCCTTAGATAGATAAATGTTTTAAATTTAAAATTTACTAATATACTTATAATATACTTTCACTAATAATAAACATTAAACACTTTTTTTTATTACTAAAGAGAATAAAGTTTATTCTCTAAGTAACATTTTAAAAAAATATCTATAAAAGAATGTTGTGTACATTTTTATAAATCTCTTAAGCATTTTACTTCTTTATTTTTACAAAAGATCATTTATAAAGTTTTTAATTTATGATTTTTTTGATCTTTGCTTGTGATTAATATATTTTTTGATATATAGATATATCTTTTTACTTGAGATACTAGCAATAAAAAAATACATTCATTCAGTTAAAACATATTTGTATCAAAAATTAACCTTTCTTATAATAAAACCAAATAACATAAAACTCACTACACCTCTCCTTTGAGGACAATTTTTTAAAGCTGGAGATTTACTCGTTCTTTCCATTTTTTTTCGTTCATAACGTATTAATTGTTGTATTGTAGGCATAATGTATCAATTTTATAAAAATAATTTAAATGATTTTATATTTTCTATTAAAATAATAGTAGCTTATTATAACTATTAAATGGAAATAACTATAATGATACACAATAAACTCTATCTGAAATCTATAAGTGAAATACTTTCATAAGACTTAAATATTATAACAGTATAGTTTTATTAATTTGCATTATACACAAATATAAATCTCCATAAACTGATAAAGTTAAATTTTTTGATAACTTTATATATGAATATAATTTGAATAAAGTATTCTTCATATACAATAATACTTTTTTTAGTTTTATTAATTATTTTATTATTATACTAATATATATCAATTTGCTAAATAAGAATCTATGCATATTATCTATAATATACTATGAAATATTTTATTAAAACCCATCTATAAAACATTAATTGTATATGGATCTCAAGTTTAAGTTATAATATTATATATTAAGGACACTTTTTTACAAATTTTATTGTCACTAATAGAATTAAAATTTTTATTACTCTTTATCTCTCTGATAAATAGCATTTTATCAAAAGTAAATTATAAGAAAAATTACACATATTTAACTATTAGAATCTAAAATAATGTAATATCAAAAATTTCTAAATACTATACACATAGAATAAGAATAATACAGAAATACATATGTATAAAAATTCTATTAGCAAATATAACATTCTTTTTTATATTTAATACTTCAATACTATATATATGAGTAAAGCTTAATACTTTAAAATGAATTCATTAGTTATTATTTAACTTTACTATAATATAGTTTACTATGAAAAATACGAACCGAAAATAATAATCTCATAGATTATCTTATCATATATACAAAACTATCAAGATTTATATCTTTCTCTAACTCGTTTTTCTAGTAATAATATATTATATAAATAAACATTTATTCTATATACTATATTTATTTATTACCATCAAAGTTTCTTATGCATCTTACTTTTTGTATCTATTTTTACACATATAACACTTTCTTCATGGCATATAATTTACTATACTACAACAATTATGATAAAAAATTTAAGTCATCTACATTCCATAATATAATAATGATTTTGTCACATCACTTGCAAATTATATCTTTTCATTTTTTTTATATTACGTTTAAGATATAATGCAGTCACACAATTTAAGAGCACTTTTTAAAATACATAACTCACGATAAAACTCTATTAATCAAATACAATAAAATTAAATTCCTATATAAACAAACTATCCTGAAATACAACATTGATAAATAGATTGTTTTTATTTATTGCATAAAACTTAATTTATTCATTCATAATGATAAATAGTTATAATTGTACAAAATAATCTTACTCTTTCAACTGTTCGACATCGATATGTTATCATATTTAATTACCATATCTATCGTTGCAAACCACTAAAATATAACTTTATAATGTTGGCTTTAAATTCTTGCAAAAAATTCAAAGTTTTTATTTTATTCAACCTGCCTTAATATGTAATATAATCTTAATTTATACATAATAACTGTAGAATGTTAACTAATATTTTCATTATTATCAATTTATATAAAAACCTCAAATGATTTGATTATTACAATTTTAAAATAAATAAAAAATTTAACTCTCACCTTCCTTCTGTATCAATTATTTTTTGTGATCCAGTAAAAAAAGGATGATTTCCAGACCAAATATCAACATGTAACTCGGGTTTTGTCGATCCTATGGTCATAATTAATTGACCATCACAATATACTTTTGCATCATTATACCACTCGGGATGAATATTCTGTTTAGGCATGTATTAACTAAATTTTTTTAAATTTTAAATAATAACTTAACGTTTTGAAAATTGAGGAGCTTTACGAGCTTTACGTAATCCATATTTTTTCGTAAAAAATTGTAATTTATACAGTATTTTATAGATTACTTTTTAAGAAGATGCATAAATAATATTTATTTATTTTATGACTCTATATTTTAAGAAAATTTATTTTGAAAATTTATAATTTTCACTTAATTAAAATACTTTATATCATTATAAAGTCGAACATTTACCTAACTTTTTTGATTTTTTATTTTATTTTTTATCACTATTGTTTATCTTCATGAATTTTTGTTATAAAATCTATTTGAATTATCTCTATATGACAAGTTGCTTTCAATTGATACATGATTATCTTGAAAATTTATAAGTATGAGTTACAATGATATATCATATCTTTTTAATTTACATACATATATCTATAATTTAAATCAACGGATACTTATAAGAATAGTTATGAAATATATAATTCTGTTAACTTTACTAATTTCATTATGATTATTTAACAATATGAAATCTAGAGAAATGAATAGTTTGTTTATATAAAAAACTTTTTTTATGTGTATTTTTAGCCTATGTACAAACTATAATAAAACAATTTATATTTACAATTGTCGTCAATCATATCCATTAGATCCAATAAAAAACTTTTCGGATTTCTTTTTTTTCTCCTTAATAATTATACAAAACATTTCTCTATAATCCATCTGAGCGTATATAATAATATTTTTTTCAAAAGATACTACAGGTTATTTACAAAAGTTAATATATTATTATTATTTCTATATTGCAACTATTTTTGTTGATTATTTTATTGTATTTCTTTATTAAAATAAATATACGAGATGACATGTCTTGAATTTAATAAAATTAAGTATTTATATAATACGTAATCAATTTTTTATGTTATAAATACTAGATTTTATAACAAAACTAACTCTTTCTTTTGCAATTAATAAGTACATATATTCAAAATACTTTAATTCTTAATCTAGATGTATACTGTGCACTATATAAAGATTGTAATTAATTAAAACTTTGAATTAAAACCAATAAAATTCTTTTTTATTTATTTTTAGTTAGTTTATATCTACTCTTTATGTTACATTATATTACATAGACTAATTTTAATGCTATGTTAATTATAAATGTTGATTATTTTATTGTATTTAATGAAAGGAGACACTTATCAATACGATTTTTCTTTCTTAATCTACATAAAAAAAAGTTACTTCACCAAAACAATAAATAAATTTTATTTTGTTACATATTTGATCGTGACAAGTTACATATATAAGTAAAGTATATGTTTATGTTTCAAAAAGTTAACCCATTCAATATGCTTTGAAGTTGATTTAACTTATTTAAAAAATTCTTTTAGGATTTTTTGAGATTAATTCTTTCACAAATATTGTATAATTATTTTGAGCACGTATATATCATATGTTTTATATTACTAATATTCTTATATAACACTTAAAACTTTATGCTAATAATAGATCTTATATAAATAGATTATCTTATATAAAGATGTTATATTGATAATAAAATTTGTTAAACATTTTTAATATGCTATCAATATTAACTTAGTAATAAAAATATACTTATTTTATATTTATATGCACATCTCAAACATATATCTCTAAACAACATAATTTTAATATCATTAAATATAAATCATACACTCGTGAATCACGAGTTAACATACCAGAAGATTTTAAGATACTTCTGTTATTAGGATCTAAAGTACATAGTGCTCTTGCAACGCCTAACTTGATAGAGTATACTTAATCATTCAATTATAAAATTTTTATAATTGAAATGAATTATTAATTATATCTCTAATATAAAATCACTTATAAAAGTTTTTTTGAATGACTTACTTATTGTTCATAAATTTAAGATATAATCAAGTAGATCTATTGATTATGTTAATTACAAATTATAGCTTTGATTAAACTCCATGGTATAAATTGTTTATTTTAAATTTAAAAAAATTTATTAATTTAATTGTTTAAATACTTTGATAAATGTTTAGATTAATATATTTTTTTTTACTTTTCAAATAAACAATAAAGAGATCCAGAATATTCGTTAAGCTAAAGCTAAATATGTAAAAGTCTTACTATTATAACTCAATAACTAGATAAATTTCAAAACTATGTATATACATACATCTATACATCTATATCCATAATAATAATAACACAATATCTATATTTTATTGAATAAATATAAATTTTTCTTAAAATATTATAAATAATAAGATTCTTTACTGATTCCATTTTTTATTTAGTTTAATTTGAAAAATATACGTTAGAAAAATAAAAAGAATAGTATAATAAACAAATCTTACAATTGCATTAGCTTGCCCTGTTAAACCTCCACCTTTAGTAGATATCATTAGATCATATTTATTATCTAATGATAATAATTTTAAAGGTTTTAATACAAGGTTTAAATGACTTGCGTTATATTGCAAATATTTAATTCCTAGCTGTCCATTAATAAAAACATTACCACTACCGTATATTACATATACTCGAGCAATAGAAGCTTTTCGGCGTCCTGTTCCATAATAACTAATTTTGATTGGATTTGTATTAGTGTCTACCATAATATATAATATTTTTACATAAAGTATTATAAAGAATAAAATTTATTCTATAACTGTATTAATTTAGGCATTTGAGCCTGATGTATATGGCTTTCATTAGCATATACTTTTACATTTTTAAATAGTTTTCTACCTAACGGTCCTTTAGGTAACATTCCTTTTATTGCTTTTTCAAAGAAAGTCGATATATATGTTAGTAAACTAACGCTAATCATTCATAGTTTTTTTTAGTTCTATATAAAATGAAATACTTGTACTTGCATTCTTTTATACAATCTATAGAAAATAACTATTATAAACAATAAATAAATATCTCTATTTATATTGTTCAATATCCATAAAACAAATATTTTCATCAATATGTTCAAATAAATCATACACATCCAAAGTTTAAGCAAAAAATAATCTTAGAAAATATCTCACCAATTTTATTACAAAAAAATATTAATAATTTTTTCAACATTTACGATATAAATATGTGTTTTTCATGTAGCTTGATTACTGTATATATAATTATATGCTTTATATATCTTTTTTTGAATGTTAATATGACTTAATAAAATATATAAGAAGATTACATATTATTTACATTACATCTTATTAAATACAAAAAATTTCTTGATATCTTGATATTGTACAATAGATAGTAAGTATAATTTAAGGTTCATTCTAAATTAACACGATATCTTTTCATAATTACATTATAACATACTTATTATTTAACCCATATTTTTTATAAAGTACTATTATCATAATAATAATTTTACTGAAATCCATTATAAGTTTTGTATCCATTTAATACTAGATACATTTTTATAATTTAAATATATATTAAATTGAAATATAAATTTTATAAAATATTGATTATAACTAATCACACTATACCTCTCTATTTTCACTATACATAATCTTTAACAATCATATAGCGATTAAATTTAATATAATGCGTTTTTACTTAATTAGTTCAATATCATGTCAAGTTTTATACTTTTTTATAACACATCGATATTATACACCCGATAAATACACAATTGCAAGTATACTTAAATTACTAACCATACAGAAATTTACAGCTCTTAATGTATAAAAATTTAAATTTCTATGTATACACTATAGATCGTCTAATAGATCGTTTATTATAGTCAGTATATATAAATTATATACAACAACAATCTTTATGTTACAAACATATTTTTCTTTGTTACTTTTTATAACAATAGTCAACAAATTAACTCGTCTATAATACGAATTTTTAGCTTATATATATTAATACATGAATAAATTTAGAAAAAATATGTTCATGCAACATGAACCAACGATTCTGTTAGGTAATCGATTTTGTACTTGCTTAAAAGTTTCTATTGTAGCTCCTCCCGGTTTTCCAGAATGTCTAAAGTATGTTTTTTGATTTTCTTTAGCTAAGTTGTTTTCTTATATTCATAAATATTACTATTGAAAACTCTTACATGATAATTAAATTAATAATAAAATTTATACGTTAAGAATTGATGCTATTCAATATATATACACCTCTAAGTTAAAATCCGTATTAGAAAAGATAATCTCATACGGATTATGGTTTTATCAATATAAATATTTTTAATAAAGAATACAAATAAAACCACTGATTATCTTATCATACTGCTATTGTATTTTTTTATTGATTAATAATATATTTTTTTAATGATACGTCTGCAAAATTAATACGTCCACTTGCTATATAACAATTTGTTTGTAATCTCGTAAAGTTTTTTATTGCATAAAATGTTGATATTTATAATTGTAACATCACATTACATCAATTGTTTATTGTTATAAAATGATAATCATTTTATATATAGTATGTTCACCTTATACTTTTTTATAAATCTTGTAGATTTATAAAAATATTTACTATAAAATCTTCATTTCAATATTAAAATTTTTATACAATAATTAATATCAAAAAATATCTAAGAAATTATCTATCTAATATAATTATTTATAATTATTCATTTTATGAGAAATATCAAAAAAAATTTATAATTACTTAATTTATTTTTGAAAATTTTATCTTTCTAACAAATCAAACTATAACTAATACCTTTACTTTACCAATTCAGTTGTACAGTATCAATAATTTAGTTGCTACTAATACTTTAAATCTATTTTATAAATAATGTATTTATTCAGTATATTAATCTTGCTTTCTTTATCTTATTTAAAATATGTAATTTTAAATATATATAAAAACATTATATTTAATACTATTTCTTATTATTTAATGTTACTCAGATTAATAGAGAATATTTAATAATAATCTTGGCAAATATAAAATCACTAACTTTATTGTAAAAAACAAAGTTTGTTTTTATAATTTTTAATGATTTAAAGTAAATAACAATTGATCATAATAGTTTAAATAATTTGGTATAGAAAACCATATAAATCTCTCTTTACCTGTCACTGCTACATGTTGAGCATTAATAATAATTACAAAATCACCTGTGTCCATAAATGGAGTATATATGGATTTATTTTTTCCTCTTAATATTTTTGCTACTTCAGAGGCTAATCTTCCTAAAGTAGCATTTTTTGCATCTATTAAATACCATTGTTTTACATTATTTTGCTTCGATGGTATAAAAGTTTTATTCATGATTACAAAAGTAAATATGGTGTGTACCATTACTTCTTTTTATTTATCCGTATATACAAATTCTTTTTACTTAAGTTCATAAAGATAATTTTATCTTTTTATTCACTTGGGAAATCCATATATACAAATTCTTTTTTGTGAACAGATTTGATTTTTGATATATCATAAATTCCAAAATAAATTACTAAAAACAACAGAAATCAGTAATATTTCAAGAACTAAAAGATGAGTAAATATTTGTTTTGCACAAAAATATTATTATTATTTTATGATGAAGAATTTAATATGATCATATATCTCAGTTATTTATAAATAATAAATCAAAATTATTCATAATAACCTTTTCTATTTGCATTAACTAAAAAACATTTGCCAAATAAGCACTCATAATCAATATAAATTACATCACTTTTAATGTATTACTACAAATTTTACAACAATTTTTTCATTATATGACTCATTTAAATATTTTTTTATTAGTGTTTCTTTCAATTCAAAAATTTATACATTAGAACTAAATCTGGCAATTACTCGTTTATTTTTTTACTACCAGCCCACCACCACACACACAAAAATCGATATTTTTTTATTTTGATAATTAAAAATTATTACAATTATATTTTTTCCGGGAATCCAACTCCTTAATTTTAATTGTATTATAATTATAAACTACATTAATAAATTTAAGTACATTAATAATTTATATAATTTCATATAATATTGTATAAAATAAAATATCAATAAAATCAATACTGGAATAAATACACTTCCCAAATACTATTTTTATAAATTCATATATGAAATTTATATTTCATAAAATTTTTTTAAACAAGTTATAATAAAATACTAATCAAGACTTTAATCAAGTATATTAGAGTATAGATGATAATTATCAAGTTCATTTTGCACCTTAAACCTATATCTCATTTATTTTTGAGAAATGTATATACATAATCTTAAGTAATTTGTTTAATTTTTAAAATCAAAACATATTATGATATTTTTTAAATATTCAATCTATCTTTCTAATATATATATAGTGACTAAAATCTTATTCTAACTAATCATATGTTTATTATTGTTATTTTTTCCAAAATTAACTATTCTCTTGATATAAATACTTTATTAACATGATATAAAACTTCGACACATCTTATATCATTACTATTGTAATATTGTGAATAATTTTTTCGCCTTTATATTTTTCTAAAATTTAAAATCCCTCATCTATTATAGTCATTTCTCACTATCTCGTAATTATCCTAAATAATTTTAATGAATTATTAAAATTAAAATTTTATGATAAATATAATTAATACAACGAATCTCACATTAAAAAAAATAACAATTGACATATGACAAAAAAACATATTGTATATTGTAATCTAAAACTTATAAATGTATCTTACTATGGCTAACAATTCACATATGCAATTCTAGCATTAGTTATTTAAAATAAAATTAAAACTTTTTATAATTAATTACTTAATAAACCAAATAGGTCAACATCTATATATATAATCTAGATTCATGACATTTAAATAAATATTCAATTTACCTCTAATTCTTTCAGAATAATACATATTCATGACATATTCCTAATTTATTTCAATATTATCTACATATAATTAATCTAGTATAATATTATTATTTGAAATTTAAATAATGATACACTTTTCCATTAGCAAAAAAATATACAAATACAAACATTGAAATGCTAAAAATATTAACACAGAGACTATTAAAATATAATTCATGAAATGAATCTCACAATTCCTTGACATTGAATGTTAATTATGATAGCTATAATCATTAAATAGGATTAAATTATATTTAACAATTACGTTTAAAATACTTATAAATATATCCTACAAGTTTTTTTATAAAAAAACAAGTAATCAAACAGATCTATATACTTTATAAGCAATTAATTATATGTACTTATATATATATATATATATTGATCATTTATGTAATCAGTGTTTGTTAACAGATTTTTATCAAAAATTTGGGAAGTTTGCACAAGTTTAACAAATAAAAATAAAATAAATAATATTATGACTGCTACATTAGAAAGACGCTCAAGCGTAAGTTTATGGGAACGTTTTTGTTCATGGATTACAAGCACTGAAAACAGACTATATATCGGTTGGTTTGGTGTTTTAATGATCCCAACTTTATTAACTGCTACTACTGTATACATCATTGCATTCATCGCAGCACCGCCTGTAGATATCGATGGTATTCGTGAGCCTGTTGCAGGTTCTCTATTATACGGAAACAACATCATCACAGGAGCTATCATACCTAGTTCTGCAGCAATTGGAATTCACTTCTACCCAATTTGGGAAGCTGCTTCATTAGACGAGTGGTTATATAACGGTGGTCCTTACCAATTAGTTGTATTACACTTCTTCTTAGGTGTATGTTGCTACATCGGTCGTGAATGGGAACTAAGCTACCGTTTAGGTATGCGTCCTTGGATCGCTGTTGCATTTACTGCTCCAGTAGCTGCTGCTGCTGCTGTATTTATCGTATATCCAATCGGACAAGGAAGCTTCTCTGATGGTATGCCATTAGGTATTTCTGGTACTTTCAACTTTATGTTAGTATTCCAAGCTGAGCACAACATCTTAATGCACCCATTTCACCAATTAGGTGTTGCTGGTGTATTCGGAGGATCTCTATTCAGTGCAATGCACGGTTCACTAGTTACATCTAGTTTAATTCGTGAAACTACTGAGAACGAATCTGCTAACTATGGTTACAAATTTGGTCAAGAAGAAGAAACTTATAACATCGTTGCTGCACACGGTTACTTTGGAAGATTAATTTTCCAATATGCTAGTTTCAACAACTCTAGAGCTTTACACTTCTTCTTAGGTTTATGGCCAGTTGTAGGTATCTGGTTCACTGCAATGTCTGTAAGTACAATGGCATTTAACTTAAACGGATTTAACTTCAACCAATCTGTAGTTGATAGCCAAGGTCGTGTAATCAACACATGGGCAGATATTTTAAACAGAGCTAACTTAGGTATGGAAGTAATGCATGAACGTAATGCACACAACTTTCCTTTAGATTTAGCATCTACTAACTCATTCCCTGTGGCATTAGCTGCACCAAGTGTTAACGGATAATTTCCTTCAATACTTAAAATAAACTGACTTTTCCTTTTAAAGAAAAGTCAGTTTATCACATTAAAAAAACATTAGACAACTTTAAATCTTATAATCAATTTTATCTAATATCTTATATAATAACATTTTAGAAAACCTTTAAACCAATGCATTTTTAATTAAATATCATCAATATTTCTCAGACTCATAACATTATATATATGTAAAAATATGATTTAAATTTAATATTACTATAACTATAAGCTAGCTATAACTAAAACCAGAAATCTTAAAAACCTAATACTAAATATATATATATAAATCCAGTTATACTAACTTTATTCAGTTATATATATTTTTTTTGATCTTCTATTAATTTTATAAAATTTCTAGCAGCAGTAAGAGTCTTTATAATATTGATAATTGCATTTGGGACACATCCATTCTTTAACTTTCAGATCTTTAACTTATAACTTCTTTACTCTATAGTTAGAAGTAGGAATAATTAAGAAATTAGAAATTCGATGGCACAATAACTATATTGATATTATATCATTTTGCTTTATACTTTAAAAAAAAAATTTATATATACTAAGAAGCTCATCTTATTGCCTTTACTAATTTATAACTTTTAAGTTTTCCATGACTAATGATTGGTATTCTCTTATTATTTTATTTGTTAACTGATACAAAAATCTAAAAATTAGTTTTTTCTTTTCTCTTTTGGAAACTTCAATTCTAGCTTTGTACCGATGATTTAAATACTTGTTTATTTTTTTGAAATCTTTTTTGTAGTTTGACAAGCGTTAACCCTAATTTTCTAATATACTCCAAATTTTTAACTCAAAACCTTAATGCAAATACAAAAGTCTTTCCATTTTATATCAATACCTATTAATAAGGTGAAATAAATCCTCATAATTTTTCTAGATCACTTTCTGTAAGCATAAAAATATAAGATTTATGAAAAGATATTTTTGATAAGGTACATTATTTAATCAACCTATCAAATTAATCAATGTTGTTAAATTTTAATCCAAAATGTTAATATTAGAATTTCTAATTACCACCTTACAATTTTAACAGTACCCTTGATTTTATGTGTGACGTAAGGAAAAAAAGTTATTGTTTTACTAGTTACCTTAAGATTAAACATATAATAGATATTAATTATAAAAATTGTTTTAACTTTCATCATCTTTATATTGTTTAATAAAATATAAATTTAAATATTAACATTTGTTTGTTAGTTAAAAATATAATAATATATTATAATATTTTCCATAACTGTTCCTCAATAGCTCAGTGGTAGAGCGGTCGGCTGTTAACCGATTGGTCGTAGGTTCAAGTCCTACTTGGGGAGATAACTTAATATCTAACATATATCACTTTTACTCTATATACGATAAAACATATGAGAATTATATTTGACATTTTTTTAATATTTTACATAATTAATTTGTTCGATATCAAAAAATATAGTAAGATTTTCCGTCTTAAGATCTGATAAAAAACTTTTTTCATATTTAAATTAATCTAAAATACTGAATAGCAATATTGACATAAACTCATTAGACTAATTGATTCTGTTTGAAGAATATATAAACAAATTGAGAAAAAATTTTTTTATTGTTATAATTCTATATTAAAGGCTTGTAGCTCAGTGGACTAGAGCACGTGGCTACGAACCACGGTGTCGGGGGTTCGAATCCCTCCTTGCCTGAAATAAATATAGTTCTATAAGATAAAATTAACCAAAAGATACTTTTTTCTTAAATATAAATAAACTGTATGTTAAATAATTGTTTTCACATACCCCATGAATAATTAATTTCATGTATAGCCACAAAAATTGTACTTTAATATGAAAAACTAGATACCATTTTATTGACAACCTTCTTATTCAATTTATTATTTCTTAACAATTAAAAACCAGGTATGAAAAAAAGCCGTATTAATCTTAGTTTTTAAGATTAATACAGCTTTTTTTTTATTAATACCATTAAACTTGAATACATTTAAAAAAAACCCAATATATATATTATATTTTTATTAGTAACTGTCTCTATAATTAACGCCATTAAAAGACCTATCATTGCTAAACGTCCATTCCAATTTTCAGCACCCAATGAAAAACCTATTATCCACATATTCTGATACAATTTTACCAATTAAAACACCTCCTTCACATTTAACAGTTTATTTTATCAACTACCTACTTTTTTAGGAGAAAGGATCATGATCATATTTCTTCCATCACGAGCAGGAGACTGTTGAATATCTCCATATTGCTTTAAATCTTCTGCCATACGTAATAATAAATCCATTGCAAAATTAACATGTTGAATTTCTCTCCCTTTAAAATTAATGATTGCTTTTACTTTATCTCCAGATTTTAAAAAACGAGATGCTTGATTAATTCTTACATTACTAGAGATAAAAACTAAAAAGCTCAAAAAATGAATCTCTCTCACAAAATCATGATTATAACATTTATTATACATAACTCAAAAATGCAGTCTTTTTATAAATTGATAAAGTGATTTTGTAATAGTATATATTGCGTATACATTATACGTAAACAGCAAATATATTCACAGTATGTTTTAAATTATATTTAACACATCTATTACAAGCTAGTATATAAAGATTAGACTTAATACAACTTTAATTTATATAAAATTTTATATCATGCTCTTATCTAGATCAAATATGTGTATTTAATAATACAAACTTTAAAATATTGTTTTCAAGAATCTTTCTTATATGAAAACAATAAACGTATTATATATACTATCATAGCATCAGATTTAAAATAAGCCAATCCAGTAAAACATATTAGATTTATATTTTTATCACTATAATCCGAATTTTACTATCAATTTTTTTCAAACCACTCACTTTACATCAATATAATTTAAGCGTTTAAAAAAAGATATTATTATTGATCAAATAAAGAAAAGCACATATTTTTTAGTGAGTTATAATACGTAGAAACTTGCTAGACACCTTAAATAAAAATTTTTATATAAAAATATTTACCGCTTTTCATCTGCTTACATTTCTACTCAATAATATAACTTAAATGAAGCTTACTTATTTATATGCTAGCCTGCCTTAGATATTCAAGCTTGTTGTCTATATACAATCAAAGTACAAAGTACTTGTAATATTTCAAAAATCACAATATACAATTATTTTTTTATAATTACCAGTATTCTTATACGTATCAACATTAATTATATTTTTGTGTTGTAAAAGAAATTTTATTTGCTACAAAATTCTCATATATTTGAGTCTTAATAATTATACACTTTCTTAAGTAAGAATACCTATTATTCACTCAAAAATCAAATAACTTAAAAACTTTTTTCCAATTTAGTATTTAGATATCCAGTACTATTGCATCTTACCACTTTTTATAATAATCAAACCTACAACAACTCAAATATACTAAGATATAAAGATATACATGTTGCTTTTCCATTCTAGAAGATATATAAAATTAAACTATAATATACACTTAATATTCGAATATCTACATGTCTAAAATTAACGAATTTATACATTTAACATAATTAGAATAGTTTCTAGTACAATATTATACTCATTAATTATCTTAATTGTTATATATATACATTATAAAAATTAATAGGATATTTTTTTATAATAATATAATTAGAATTTTATCTATTTTTTTTTTTCACTTTTTTTTACCAATATAAAAACAAATCGCACTTTTATATTTTCTAAGATATAACAAATCTCAACTTACATGGTAATAAATACAAAACTTTGTCTACATACTTATAAAACACTAGAATAGACCAAACAAAATCATGCTCAAAAGAGACTTTTATATATGCAAATTTGTTATATAATTTAATAATTTTCCATATTTTGAATTAAAAATTGGTCAGCCTATGCTTTGTGATATAAATATAAATAAAATTAACAACATATCTAATACAACAAATAATGGATTCGTGCACTCCTGATTGTACATTATTATAAAAATTATAAGATCACTATATTGACAATAAAAAAATTGGCATTATTATTTATTTGAAAATCTTTTATTAATAATAGATTCATGATTTATAAATGAAATACAATCTACTAATAACTAATTATCTTGATTAATATGATATTATATTATTCAACTTAACTGTACTTATATTTCTACGAGATAACTTTATTTATATAATCTAAGCATTTAACTTTTATTTTTACTTTTTAAATCAGTAATAATTTTATATGATTTAATTACTTATATAATCAAGACTCACATAGTCATGTTCTTCTATTCTATACCTCATTTTTACTTCTTTGACACTGATTACTTGCTGCTTTTTCTTAACCTCTCGGGCTCTTTTGTCTTGTAAAAATTTGTATTTACCATAATCCAAAATTCGACAAACAGGAGGAGTAGATTTTTCACTATAATACTAAATTAGATTAACTCGTAATTCAAAACCTAAAGTATATTTATAATATAACAAAAGAGTCAAATAATATGGATAGAAAATTTATAATGCCCTTTATAATCTAGATATAAACAAATTAGATTACATAGATCGAACCAATAATTTTCTTATATATTTTATCATTTGGCTACAAAGAACAAACATTTTGAAGATCAATATCTAGATAATAAATATAAATTTTTAGATAAAATTATTATTAAATTGCTAAGAAATAACGCATTTAGTACTTTTTATTCATAAAACACTCTAGGTATACTGTTATATTTTATTCACAATTTATCTTACAGGCTTTACACTAATATATTTTCATTATCTACATTTATCCATTAGTATATTAGCTAGTAAAACCAATATTCATTTGATTTTTTTCTATATAATATATAATTATATCATTAAAATTTAGTAATAAATATATTGTATCTTTCCGATAATATGAGCAAATACAGTCAGATATATTAGATCATTTTATTTCTTATCCTCATAATACTAAAAATTCTGAAATATTGTAAAAAGTACGCAAGAAATAGAATGAATACATTTTACATAGAAAAATATTATTTTATTTGATATAACAAACGACCATTACGAGATCTAAATCATCTTTTTCTGCCAATTTTATAGCATCAGAAGTGTTAAAAACACCTAATTGATTTCCGTCTGCGTCAATAACTCGTACTTTAGGAAATTGAATTTGATAATTTATAGCGGGATTCATTTGATTTAGATAGAGAATAAGAAATATTAATTAATATACATAAAAATAACAATAAACTTCTCCTCTAAATCTGTAGTTACAAATTTAATTGCATACAGATTTTTATTGTACTCAAAGGTTTGTTTTGTTAATGTTACTGTATCCTAACCCAAAAAAAAGTTTTGCTTTTCCATAACTCTATTCAATTTTGGGACTATTTTTAACTTGTCTAATATTCACAATTAAATTATACATATCGTATATTCTATTTCTATATTTTCAAATTAATACAGTAAACTTATTAATTATTTTTTTTTCTTCAATCTAATTTTGTACCAATAAATTACTACAATAAATACTCTATTTCTTAAATAGAGATCTTTGATTTTAACTTATTATCAAAAAACTTATATAAAGTTCCACTATAATAATCAACTTTACTTCATTTCCATAATAGAATTCTTGTATAATCGTAAATAAGTATCCTATTGTATTATATTTTATAAATTTACTTGACAACGATATCTCTTTGTAGAACATATTCCTCTTATTATGTTCCAATATAACTAATTATGGACACAATCCGTATATATTATTATATAGTTTATTCAAAAGTATATTGTTCCTATGCAATAAAAATAGAAAGAACTATATAAAAATCATTATATTTTCAAGTAAATAATTCAACTTACTATTCCATTATATTATAATACTATATTATAATACGAACACACTTTTAGTAAATATTACTATCTAAAAAATGTTTAAATAATAAAGTATATCTCTAACTACAAAACCAAATAAAATATCTTCATGACATTTAGTTTTTATATATCTTAAATCTTACATATTATTAGATTTTTATTTATACTTAATTAACTTCAAAAAATATAAAATTTACCTTAATAACTAGATATTCAAAATTAACAATAACAATAAAACTTTTATAATCTATATTATATTAGCTCAAAATATGAATTCTAAAACTCACCTTATATTTCATAATCTTTAACTATCATATTTCAAGACTGTTATGTTATATGTTCTAGATGCATAAATAAGTATTTATAATCTTTTTAACAAAATTATCAACAAATACACATTTCCAATTTATAACTCTTATATTTATAGTATATGATATCTAGCATATTGTTGTTTATTGTGTATAGCTTCTCAATCGCTTAAAGATTCAAATTTAATCAATCTCGAAAATAAGGTAGAGAATTAATAATACTGTACCATTCATTAAATGTAAAATAAATCTATGAATCAAAACGAAAAACTTATAAAGCATAAAAATTAACTATTAACTTATGTATAATCAATATGACCCCTATATAATTATATTTATTTGTACTATATTCTATATTAAAGCTTACCCATTCGATGATTTCATATTTTAAAGTTGCTAAATTATAAACTTATTGATATTAAAATTTTATATTAATTACAATTAATGAAGTTAACGAATTTTTCTGATTAAAAAATCATTTTACAAACTTAAATGATAAAAAAAATAAAAAAATGCTACAATACTAGAATGAAAGGTAGATGGCGAAATAGGTAGACGCGCTACACTCAAAATGTAGTGATTTATCGTGAGGGTTCGAGTCCCTTTCTACCTAATATAAATTATAATAATAAACTATACTCTACTTCTATGCATTCAATAATTATATTTTATCTCTTTTTATAATAATGAAATATATTTGATGTTAAATGTTGAGACTATTGAATGATATGTAAAAATTGATTAATATTGATACATTCTAGTATAACTAAACTTTAATAAAAAACTGTTATATCATGTCTTATAGTACGGCTTATCCATATATTATACACTACGTTCGCATCTAGATTGAGCCAATATCTTTCTTTGACCTATTTAAGCAAAAATTTAATTTTTTTAGTTAACAACACATTTTTTTAATAAATCGATTTATCAATTAAAAATAATTTTTCAAAAACTCTCTTTTAAACTACAAACTTGTAATATAGTGGAAAATTTCATATTCTAGTTTCCTGAGTGATATGACAAACAATTGACTGATATTACTTAGATAATTAGCGAAATTGTTTACACCTAAATCTATGTTAAATATATTTATATAAAAAGGTATATTATCTTAAAGTTTTTTATTTTCATAAACTTATTCTGCTACAACATAAGATTTATATTGTACTAGATACATTTTTGTACTATTTTTATCTAAAATAAATTTAGAGCCTATCAATTATATATATCTAAAAACATGTAGAGAGAATATTTTTAATATTATTTGCCTAATTGAAAGTAATAATGATTTAAAAGAATTAAGCGTTCTTATATACATGGTGCAGAGAATTTCATACACCTTTAAGTGCGTCATAATGTTATTTATATTTTTTCATCCATGTGACAAAGCAATTTGTAAAGGAATATTTAATTAAAATACCATACTTATTAACCTCCATATCAGTAATTTGTCTATTATTTTTTGCGGATATATCATTAAATAGTATTTTCATTTCTTTTCTATATTTTATTACAAAAATAAAATATGCTAAAAATAAATATTTTAAATTAGAACTATCTTAATATTCCATGTTGACAAATAAATTATTTGTTTACACAGAACTATGTGAGCTGAAGAAAATATTAAGTCTAAAAATATTTTTTATTTTTTAGGATTAATATTTTGGTTTCTTGTTTTTCTTCCACAATTCAATTCAACCTCTTTTACTTATAGGTTTATGATTATATCAATATATTTTACATCATATTTTTTTAAAAAAAATAATTATGATGTCATTTGAATTTTTTTCTTTGTCATTGAGCTAATAATTCACAAGGTTTATAATTATGCTCGCTATAAAATTTTGCACACAAAACCAAACAATAATAATTTAGGATATCGGTTCTAGCATTAATTCTCAATATACTATAATGGATTTGAAAAATTTTTTCTTTTTTCTGCTTTTTATAATAAAGATTTGGACATAGATTATTGTTTCTATAAACCATATATTCTCTCAAATTTCACAAATGTTTTTGTCGCACTTTATTATATTCTTCTACTATAATATCCGAAATTTAACTTTGTTGAATACATCCACTTTAACTATTTTTCTTTATAACTTAATAGGCTCTTATTTTTTATTAAAATAATCAATTAAAAATTGTTCATCATTTTTTTCTTGCAGTATTTATACTCTAGAAAATTTTTACGATTTGTTAATAACGCAACTTATTAAATCTTTATTATATGAATATCTACCATTGGTACAATCCTATCTATCTGAATCATTTGTTTTGGGGACCAATTTATGTCACGTTATATTTTGAATATGGATGAATGATACAACTTTTGTAAAATGAAATATTCTTTAATAACATTTAATACTTTAATAATTTAATAATTTAATAATCAAGATATACTCTTATATCTTCTAAAGTCACAATTCTACCTTAAATTCATTTAACTAATAATATCATAATGATCATAATTTTTATAACCTTCTTCGATCTCTAATAATTAGTTACAAAATATATTGCTAATATAAGACTTAAAATACTTCTATCTTGATTATATGTTTTTCAATTTAAACAATCATAAGCTAATCAGCATATTTTTTTACAATTCTTTAAACTTTACAATATCTAAAACTAAAATTATAAACTAACCTTTTTAAACTTAATTATGTCTCTAACTATTAGTTAGAGACATAGTATATTCCTAAAATATTAACTTCTATTGTTACGATATCCAGCCATACGAATGTAAACCTTTCCCAATAAAGTTAACTCCAAGATAACAAACCCATATGATAATAAAACCCAAGGTAGCTATAATAGCAGGTTTTTTCCCTTGCCAAGATTGGTTAATTCTTGTATGCAAATAAATGGCAAAAATTAACCACGTAATTAATGCCCAAGTTTCTTTCGGATCCCAACTCCAATATGAACCCCATGCTTCATTAGCCCATATTGCACCAGCAATTATGCCTAAAGTCAATAATGGAAATCCTAAACTAATGATTCTATAACTCATATTATCTAAGTTATCCAATAAATTAATATTTGAAGAAGACATTTTTTGTACTTTACTACTATTATTCATATTGAGTGAGACCATTTTTTTAGAAGAAATAATTAAAAACATAATGGATAATAAGCACCCTATCATTAATGTTGCATAGCTCAGTATCATAACACTAACATGCATCATTAACCAATTTGATTTTAATGCAGGGACTAAAGGTTCTGCTTTTTGCATCTCAATAGGTAAAAATAAACTACTATAACCTAAAGTAAACATCGTAACAGAAGTACTCACTGCACCTACAAAAATATTTTTTAATTTATATTCTAAAACGATTTGAATCGACATAAATGCCCAACTTAAAAATAATAATGACTCATATAAATTACTTAAAGGGAAATAATGATTTATAATCCATCTTAAAGATAAACCTATAGTAAGAAAAAAGCAAGACAAACAAACTAATCCATATCCTATTTTTGAAATACTGTTTTTTTGAGGAAAAACTAAATAAATCCAATATATCAATGTGGATATAATCGATATTAAAAAAGTAGTATTTATACAAATATTCTCAATCTTAATCCAAGTTAACATTACAAGTTCTCCCTGTCTTTATATTATTACAATTAAACTGTTAATAGAATTCCTAATTTTTGAATCTTGAATTCTAAAGATATTATAGCATATATATTATATGCTTTTCAAGAGATATCTATAATAAACAGACCTCTTTCCAATTAATTACAACATTTTTTATTAAAACTCTGTTAATCAAAAAATTACTAAAATTTTATAAACAAATTAAATCATCTACTATATTTTAAGATCTTTCTAGCCATTTTATTTTTTATACAAATATACAAAAAAATTTATATAGTTTAAAGTTCCATTAACAAATATTAAATAACGTATAAATAATTGTATACTTTATGTGATTATTTATATATTATTATGAAAGCTAAAAAAGTATTACAATTAACATGAATTACGCCAGTTGCATTAACCAATATAGTAAAAAGAAAAAACATTTTTGTGAATAAGGTTTTACCTAATGCTAGATATGAATATAATCAAGATTCAATATATGGGGTTACCAAAAAACCTTAAAAATTGTATTGATGCTATAATCTCTACATCACAACAGAAAAATGATTATATATAAAAAAAACAATTTGTAATTGATGATTGTAATCAACAAAGCATTCCTTGACATTATACTTTTAAAGATGTTGCAAGCACTATTTTCTTTGAAAAAAGAAAAGAATTTTTCATTCTGAGCTTGAAAATATTTATATTTATCAAAATTAAGTTGAGTGGTTTGAAGTTTATTCTAACGTTGATTTAATAAGTTTGGAGCTAAAATTATTGTCATTAATGATTTTTTCTATCCTGTTACATAGAAAAAAAAATATCAACGAAATATATACTCCCATTCATTGTTTTTCTTATGTTACATTTTACAGCAAACGAAGAAAAATTAAACAAGTATTTTACAACTCTACAGATTACAATATATGTAAAAACATGTTATAACTTGTAAATATCAATTATTTTTCACAATTTTCATCTTAAACGCTTACAATTATCAAAGCTAAAGAAAGATGATCAAAAACATTTATATTACAATGAAATGGATAAATTGATGACAAAGAAATTAATTTAGAAAATCAAGTTAATTATAAACTCATTGATAAAGCTGAATGGGCACAACAATGTTTAAAAAAGTTAAATAAAAATTATCTTTTTCAACTAATTAAAATATACAAAAAGAATCATGAATCCTTTAAAAATCTTCCAATAGCACCTACACGATAAAAAAAGTGACTTTCCTTTAATTATCCCGAATCGTAAAAATAAGATTACACAAAATCAAGTAAACATATCAAAAGACATAAAATTTAAAGCTGCAAAATTAGTTTTAGAGAAAAATATTAAAGAAATTTATTTAGTATGTAAAAACATTATGTTGTAGAGCCTATTACATCTATGCAGATAAAGGTATAAAATAACAAGCTCCATCTTCCGAAAATACGTTAGATATTGATTTAGGTATAGATAATTTAACGAGTTGTGGAAGTAATATCAAGATCAAGCGACCCATTATTATTTCAGAGAACACATCAAAACCAATCTCATATTATAAAACATTTTATAAAGCCTAAAATTTCAATTTTGTTGTTAGAAACCTTATAAGGGTGAATTTAAAATTAATCTTGGAAAAAGAAATAAGCAAATAATTTGTCATATTCCATTGTATGAGTTGATTAATTAACTTGAATATAAATCAATGCCATATAATTACAATGTATCTGTATATTAGAAACTTACACATCTAAAGCCAGTTTTTTTAGATAACGATTTTGTACCCAAAGAACATCAAACTAGTAAAAAATTTATTTTCTCCTGAAAAATAATTCATAAAAGGTTGCATCGCACAAAAAACACGATTCTAATCAATACTGATGTCAACGGAGCCTATAATATTCCAAGAAAAAGTAAACCAAAATTTGATAAAGATTATTTTTTATCGAAGGATAGTTTAGAGGATCAGTTACACCCATATTCAACATTATTTATATAAAATATATAAATTAGTATATATTATTTATATTGTTTAATCAAAATGTAACATAATAAAGTAATACCTAATAGATAAACGTACAGGTAAATTACTAACTATTAAGAACTTAAAAAAAATCAACTCAGCAATATTAATTTGATATTTATTGAATCAATTAATCAATAAAAACATAAAAATAATATCTCATGGCTAAAAAGATGACTTAAATGTACTAGTTGTCATATCAAATTCTAGTTGAAAAATACCTGTACGGCCTTTTCTATGCTTAGCGATATGAATTTCCGTAATAGAACTAGCACTAGCTGCAGAGTTATGGGTGTCATTGTCTGATCTTGTAATCGTAGAATAATAATCTTCACGATATAACATACATACAAGATCTGCATCTTGTTCAATGGAATTATGCACTAAGAATTGGTTTGCAATAAAATTATGATTTATATCTTCTTCTACGTCATAAGTAGAGTGTTTACCACACCAAATAATTGAATAACATTTATATAATTTAAAAAATATTTGGACTAAATGATTATAGAACAACATAGATATGCAATCATAAAACTCTATACAGTTTAATCTTTTCCATCCATATTGAGTAAAAAATTTATGATTAGCTGTCACATAAATAAATGGCGTGGTATAACTATCAACTAAATAAATATTTTTATTACCTGAAAAATAATATTTATATTTTGTTGAAAAATAATAAGAAAAACGATACACAGAAAAACTTTGTAAAAAATTTTTTTTATGATTATGAATTATTTTATACATTTTTTGAGGATCTTGTATAAATTGTAAATTAACATCACTGACTATACATCCACTGTCGCGTAAATCTGATAAAAAAGGCCTTTTATTCAAACGTGATTCTACAATTCTACTTAACTGTGATAAAACGATTATCGGAACATTCATTGACCTAGCTAATGATTTTAAAGATCTCGTTATAAATGATAATTCTTTAATTCTATTTTCTTGCAGAAGTGGATATTGTATCAATTGTAAATAATCAATCATAATAACACTTAAATTATTAATTTTTAAATTATTAATTTTATTTTTTATATCGTTAGGTGCTAAATCAGAACTGTCATCTATAAATAATGGCAATTGTTGTAAATATTGACCTGCTTTTATTAATTTGTCCCACTCAAATTTATTCAACATACCTGTTTGCAACAAATCTGTAGGCACAGCAGACTCTATAGATAATAATTTATATAACAATTCTTTTTTTGACATTTCTAAGCTAAAAAAAATTGCTGTTTTTTTTTCTTTTACTATATTTAAGAGTATATTTAAGGCTAATGTTGTTTTCCCCATTCCAGGTCTGGCTGCAATAATAATTAAATCTTGCTTTTGTAAACCTTTAGTAATGACATCAAAATCTGAGTATCCTGAACAAATACCTGAAAAAGACGTTTTTTTTCTAGACTGAATAATCATATCGCTAAATAACTGTGGAAATAATTCTTGGCTAGACTCTATACTCTTATATCCGTCAGAGATAGATATTCCCGCCATATTTTTCAAATTATCTAGTATTAAATCTGATATTTTTAATATAAGATAGATTGATGACGATGTATAACAAATACTGATCATTTTTATTAAATATTTTAAAAATTCACGCTTTAAATATAAATCTAAAAGTAAATTTACATGTTCATTAAATTCAGTATTACTAATTGATAAATTCATTAATTGATTCAAAATTTTAATTCCATCCATTTTTCTAAACTGACTATTTTTAACTAATTTGATTTCTAAATTAATTAAATTTAAAAATTCTCCTTCAATATATAAACTATATATTTCTTTGTATATGTATTGATAAACAGAATAAAAAAAGGCTTCTTTCGGTAATTTAATTGATAAACTGCTAATCAATTCTAAATTTAACAGTAAACCACCAAGTACAACAGATTCAGAAAAGATACTTTGAGGTGCATTCTTGTTAGTTAATAATGTTTTTAAAATACTATTCATAATTTACAAAATTTATAATATTCAACACAACTTTTTATACGACTATCTATCTAAATTAACTTTTAACACATCTAATATAAGATAAACGGTTGTTTAAATATACATAAATATAAAAGATTTAACAGAATCTTAACTAATTCTATTTACTATAAAATTCATAATATAACAAAAAAAATTATATAATCGTTTTGCTTGGAAGCTCTTAAACGGTTACTCTAGATAACAAAATACTCTGTAATTTTTAATCAGGAATCTATTTTTAGATTTCCTTATCCTAAAAATGATTATTGATATTTATAGCAGCGTTTATATCTTCATACGTTGCGTCCCGCATGGCAAAACTTATCTCCATCTCGCTTACGATTAATAGATTTTGAGTTCATTGGTGAGGTATAAGCAGCATTGACAAATCGCAGGTGAAAACCTCTATGAGATCATCTTTAATCCTTAAAAGATGTGAAAAGAGCCTATGCACTTAAGTATCGATTGAGATCTTTTGAGTATTTTTTCCTGTTTCCAAAAAAATTGAGTTTTTTCAACTATAATAATAGATGCTTTATCGACCAATCAATGAATAGAATTATAGATAATGTATTTAATCTGAGATTAATATTTTTGTTTTTTCTTTTCATATTTCATTTTACCCCGATTAGACTTTTTAATATTTTTACGGCTTTTTGAAGATAGATTCTCATTTTCAGATAAAGGCAATAGTTTGTTTCGTTTTTGGTTTTTATCTATTACATAATCTTAAAATAATTTTTATAATTTTCCAACATCTTAACCATAGAAAGAAACATCAGGATCAGAAAAAACTTCTGTATGACCAATGTGAACACCTACTTCGTTATGTTTACCAGAAAGTCTTTTTGCTTCTTTATCTATAGAATAATGAATGTCTACTTTATTATCTTTTAGGATAAGTCTTTATCGCCTTTTAAGTTCTATGGCTGTATTAAGAGATATACATACTCTTTTTCCTTTAGTTAAAGAGGTATTTTGAACATGTATTACCGGTTTTATTTAATTTGAAACATATATAACTACATTAATCGATTACAATTTGGTTATAAATATAAGTCATGTTTTTTTTTATACTTTCTCGTTTTACATAAAAGATATGAGTCGATAGTCCATTCCCAATATTTTAAACTTGTATTCAGATATTTTTTGTTTTCTTATTGGGATCTAGATATTGTTTTTATTATTTTATATTTTATGGCTTCTGTATAAAGATTAATATCATCTAAAACATCTCATGACTTTTCTTTCCAGTAACAACCAGCTAAAGGGGTCCATTTTTTATTTTGTGCAACCCACTGATTACAAATACTTATAAAATGTAATTTTTCTTTAGCACCTTGAATCGATCCATACTGTCGCCACGTTTCTTTTCGAACATGAGATAATAATCGAGCTATTTCTTCTAAATGTTTATATTTAGAACCATTTATATTTTTACTATAAACTATTCTTGTTACTTGGGTAATAGATCATCACCCCATTTTACTGTATCTATTAATTTTTTAGTTTTATGAAATCTTAAACCATAGAGACGAGTTGAAAAAACAGTACTCATTCCTAAAACTTCTTTTGTTAATTCTTATTCAAATGAAATTGAATTTCCTTAATTAATAATAATAACTTCAATCTTTTTCAATTCGTATATGGTAAAAATTAGCTCAGAATCAAATCATAACAAACGATCTTTATGTAAAACAACACGATAGAAGTACGTCTAATAAGTTATATAATCCTTTTTTTTTATAATTTATTCGACTTCCAATATATGAAAGAATCTCATCAGTCCATCCATGTTTCACACAAAAAAGTTCAAAAAGTTGTTTTTGTCTTAAAAAGTCCTCTTTTTGTTTTCGAGTACTCACTCTAGCATAATCAATTGCTTTTTTATATATATTTGATCTAGAATTTCTTCGTAATATTTAATCAATATCGTCATAGTACGTTCCCTTTTTTGATTTACGAAAAGATAAGAATGAACCTATTTTTTTTCTCCATTCCTTAATGTAGCGATGTTGGTTTCTAATATTTTTAAAGTTTTTCCAATTTATACAAATTCATCTATTATAACATATTTTAAATATCACTAACCACACACACAACTTTACTTTTAGAAAACAGATTTAAAACATAAGGTAATCATCTATATCCAATATTACAATATTAATGGTAAATTGAAAAATTAAAATTAATTTTTTATCGTTTTATTTTCAAAGTACTCAACAATAATTTTTTAATAAAAAAATGATCTCAAACAAAATTTCAATACCTTATACAGAAAACATATACAAAATATCTAATTTTTATTAAAGCATATTATTAAATAGTATGTCAATGTTAATTAGTAGCAAAAAAGCTTAAGATACCTATTGAGGATAATGCAATCCTGCATAAGTATCTTAAGTTTTTTAAATTGCTAATCTATAACGACCTCGTTTTCGACGTGCCCTAATTATTTTTTTTCCGTTATAAGTTTTCATTCTTGCACGAAAACCAGACTTTCTAATTTTTTTTCTTTTTGTACCTTCTAATGTTTTTTTAGTCATATAATTATAATATTATAGGATTTATAAATAATCAAAAGTCTTCTAAGTTTACCTATCCAAGTATTAACTTATTCAATATTTAGTTCACAAAGTAACATATTATGTAAAATAAGCCATAATAAAGTTTATAATAACTTAATAGATTTTAGGCCAAAAAACATAGAAAAAGACAGTCCAATACATAAACTAAAACATACGCAAAAATATAAAAATGTAGTCATAAAAGTTTCTTTAATAATAATAATAACTCATATATCAATAATATGTTTTATAATTTATCACTGATATATAAATTTTTTATAAAATATTTATGCAAACTATTATAACATAGTTTATAATATTATGTATAAATTTTTTTATTTCATTTAATATCTGGGAAGAGAGTGCTTTATTATAAACATAAATAGATCAGCTATCAGTTTAATATCGAATTTACACAGACTAATAATACATTATTAATCTTCTAAATAATCCAACGGAACTACTATTCAAAAAGATAAAAAAAAAGTTATATCTCCATGATTTTAAAAATTATATATGTAATAATTGAGTTAGTCTAACATTAAAATATTATGACCCTAACACAAAAAAACTCAACTATTTGACATAATATAATAATCTTATGCTAACTCTTATATAGCCAATAAATTTAAGATACAAAAAATCAAATTCAGACATTCACAGCCCTGATCATTAATAAATTATAGAATAGATAAAATATTTTTGTCAGATATATTCAATGCATAAAGTTTATACATATAGCCTATTTTTAACATAAATAGCTTATTTAATAAATAAAATACAAATATTCATATAAAATTTAATCTTATATACATATAAAAAAGTCATATGATTATCAATATACATATATGATTTATAAATAGATAGTTATCTAATAGAATTGTAATAAATATTCAATAATTCAGAGATTATACTCTTCCCAGTATGGTTAGTAAAAAGTTATCAATAGATAAATACTTGAAAATTATAAAGTCACTCTAATTACACTGAAATCGTTGACATAACTACATAAAATATATATATCATGTATTGTTAAGCATTTTAGATTGTCTTAAGTAGAATCAAATTTTGTGCACACTTTTATAAGTTACTAAAAAAATATACATCATTAATTTGTACATATAAATACATAGCTGATTTTTAAGCATTATCCAATTAATGTAAAATATAATTAACTTTAAAATAAAAATATACAAGGCAAACTTTATGAAAATGTAAATATACTCATATTCATATATTTTCAATATACTATAAAACATATAGATATATTATACATGCAAGAATAGTGTGGCTATAAACTTATTATACAATATAATACAGATTAATACAGATAATCATACCATAAAGTTAACTATCAAAAATGATTCTAGTATTACTAATTCGTCAACACCTTTCTTATATGAACAAAAAACTATCATCACAGTTTCTTTATAATCATAAATATAAGTTATAAGTTATTGTCATAGTTTAATAAAATATATGACAAATAGAATATCAAAGACATATGTTAATCTCAATATTATTCTATTTATCTAATTAATAAAGCTATATAGTTAAGTATATACTATATATAGTTATGATAAAAGATTTCTAATACTCTATTTAACATATAAAGCCTTATAATGAAGATCCTTTCGTTGGAAATGTATGAATGATTTGTATTAAATAATAGTTGATTCTAGAAACAAAAAACATTACTAAATTTCTAATTACAAAGTTACATATTATTGACCTTAACCCTTGTATTATAATCATAGAATATTATACAATATAAAAATCATTATCTAAAAAATTAAGACTTCTAATTGATTTATTATTAAACTATCAACAAAACAATGATTGAATATATATATAATCATAGATAAATTATAATGGTACATAATATAAAAACACTAGTTATCTATAATCAATGACCTTCAACGAAACAGATAAAAATTTTGTCCTCCAATATATCACAATCCTTTACTAAAAATTGCATTAAAATATTAAAATCTAATTAAGCTACTAATGCTAATCAATTAACGTATATCTATAGCTTTTAGAAGAAATACAATGTCATAAATATAATATAGTATTCAAGAATCATATACTGGTATAACAAATAAATATGATTTTGCCCAGCTATCAAATCTTAAAGATGGACTTTAATTTAGCAACCCCTATTAATACTTCTAGCTTTACAAAAAACTTTTTAAGCAATTTGCCAGCTTATAGACGTGGCTTATCTCCATTGCTTCGTGGTTTAGAAATTGGAATGGCCCATGGTTATTTTTTAGTAGGACCAGTATTTTGTTTAACACTAAATTAATACAATAAAGCAATCAAATATCTCAACATATTATACCGGTTACACTATGCCAACCAATATATGTGTCTATAATATTTTGAATAATTTTCTATCTTGAATTAATAAAAATGTAGTATTAATATTTTCATAAAATACTAAGAATATGTACGTTTCTAAATTCAATATTCAATTTACATAATTAATATTTTTTTATACATCACATACAAAAACATTAGCAAATTAGTATATAAAATAGAGATAAATAGATCCTATCTTTATAACTTTTTATTCTCTGCCAAAAAATGCTAAGTTTATGATAACCTCTTACTTATATTAACTAAAAAATCTTCATGTTAATGTTCAAATAAATTATCCTACTTTGATCCAAATCATATAAGAGATGATTACAATTACAAGCTAATGTTATTTAGAAAATTGATTAAAAACATAAATTGCCAAAATGACTTTAAACTTAATTTATTATGATCATATGAAAGAAGATAATCCTTATTAATTTTATCCCAATATATATATACTTAATAATCAACAAATCTAAATAATATAACTGAAAATTAATTAATATAAAAGAGTACATCTTTCATTACCTGTTTCTCTCTTATATTCTATTATATGGAGTAAAATTATAATCCGTAGATTATTAAGATCTACGATACCTACATCACTTTCTTACATCAGATATTGCACAATAAATAATAATATCAAGAATATCCTAAATAAAATAAACTTAATATAAAAAGTCTCAAAAAATTGTTCATTCAAACAAGTTTAACATTTAACTCTATAAACAATACAACAAAAATACTCAAAATGTCTAATATCTCAACAATTTCAATGTCTTACAATTTTTACTTATTAATCATAAAAAGTGATATTCTATCGCTCTGTATATTTTTCAACTAATTTGACCCATGAATTTTCATATCAAAATAATCTTCACAAATAAGCTAAGATATTTCAAACAAGATAATTTCCATCGAAGATCGTCAAACCTATAAATATATATATATATATAATAAAACTATAAGCCGTAATGCATATTACATTTATATACGTCTTTAAAAGAAAAACATCTAATTATGTATAAAAAAAGATTGTTTATTCAATCCGATGAAACAATATATTTACTTTTATTTTCATTTAGCAAATATTAGTAACAAAAGCTTCAATTATAATAAAAATAATTTAAACAAATTATGTTAAGCTTAAAAAATAAATATATTTTGTCGAATGAATATCAATATATATTTAATTTATTTTGCCAAATTAGGACCTTTACGCAATATGGAAATTAGTTTATTAGTTGGATTTTTATCTACTGTAGGACTAATTGTAATTTTATCTACATGCCTATCTATGTATGGGACAGTTTCTTTTGGACAAGAGGATTTGTATGATTTGTTTCACATAAAAAAATATGACTCTATCCCAATAATAAAATTGATAACTGTCATATATTGATTCCACGAATAGCAAAAATAAATAATATGTTTTTTGTAATATCCCTAAATTTTTTTTCATTACTCATTCGATAGTCATTAACAAATAAATCAATGAAAACACATACCTGCATCATATTGTATTTAACCACAAAATAAAAAATTAAAATATTTATTATTGACTAATGTTGGTGCAAAAAATATAGATATACATTGAAGTTCTTTTCTTTCATCTAACCAATTATAAATTAAATTTAATTCTTAATAATAAATAAAATAATTTCATTTTATTAAAACTAAAACAACTAAAATTACATATTAAAACAAATACAAATAGATAAAATACATTCTTATTAACTATTTTACGAGACATTTGAATTATAAATACAACTATATCAATCTATAAGTAACCCATTTATCACATAAATTAAAACCTTTTTTATCTGCGATAATCTATAAAAAAATTCAATATAAATAAAATATGCAACACTCTTTGTAACTATGATTTTTAATAAAAATATAGATATATTCTTAATAGAGAAAAAATAAATACTAACAACACAAGCATACGTTTATAAATACACTGTTTAGCATTAAAAAAACAAGTATAATTAGTTGATTTCTTTTATATAATTTAGAGATAAATTTTAAAGCTGTAACTTTCATACAAACTTTTTGTTACACTATTCTATTAATATAATTTCTAGATTAGTTATTCAAACGAGAAACATAAATTGTACGAATATCTCAGCAAATAAAAATATTATAAAAACATAAAATCGTTTATAGTATCTTTCAAAGTTGTATGTTTTAGTTTTATGTATTGCAAATAGTAAATTATACTATAGATACAATCAGTATCCATTTATAATAACGGATTAATTCAACTAAATAAATACTATAGATGATTGATTCATATAATAAAATTTTTTAATTTATAAAAATAAATCACATATAACTTAAAAGCTGTATAAAATGCAAATTTTAAAAACAAATTTCAAAGAGAGTATAGATATATAGTTCTATTAAATATAAAGTATATTACATATTGAAGAATTGAACTCTACAATCATTTATATCACTCTAAAAAAAGAGAGCGATTTGTTTTAAATTTACAATTAATTATCGATAACACTTTAATTACTTTAGATTCAAAATTAATACTCACATTAACAAAGATATCTATTGAATTACACTCTATAAAATACCTAACATCTCATAGTATTTAAACAAGCACTTAAAATTCAATAATATAAAAATAGCATTTTAACTTCAATGTTTCACGATACTGTAATAAGTTATAATTAAAAACTAGCAAAATATCAAGTTGTCTTAAAACATCATTGTGCCGTAGCATTTTTTCTTTTTTTAAACATCATACACTAGAATACAATATAGTCCAGTAGCGTATAGTTAGTAAATTTTATAACAAAAAAAGTAAGAATAGTAAAAGCATATACAATAATAACATTGATATGTAATAAGACTTAGAAGAAGATAAATACACTTATCTCCAAGAGAATTACTTAATTATCCCTATAAAACAACTAACGTTTATATTCAATATCAAAGAAAATAAAAAAACTCTTTTATTTTAATAATTCATGTATTGTATGTACGTATGTACTATACATTATACATTTTTTATATAATTTTTATTCCAATTATTTAATTATTTATATATAATAAAACAAATTCAATAAAAAAATCTCATCATTATACAAGCCGTATAAAATTAAAATTTAAACTACAGATTTCAACAAGAGCTTTGGTAAATTCATTTAAAAGTATAAGTCAATAATACGCATGGTTTACATCACCAAATCAACTTGATTTCCTTTGTATACTAGTAAAGGTTGGGGACAATTTACAGCAGGTTTTTTTGTAGGTGCTATTGGCGGTGCAGGTTTTGCATATTTATTATTGGTTAACTTGCCTATTTTCAAATAATTAAAAGCAATGATAAATTTATTTATTCATTTTTTAGGCTTCAAAATTAATTTTGAAGCCTAATTACAATTTAAAAATATAATCATCAATAGCTATAGCTATCATGCTAAAATTTATTTCTTTCGTTTATTATATACATTTTACTATCTACTTTAGTTTTAATCCTTTCATATGGAGAATTACGTAAAACAATTTCGATGGTCCATAGTCAAAATTTTAAGTAATTTATCTGTTGCAATTACATTACTTAGCATCATTTTATTACTAAGCCTATTGGGTACAATTATTGAACAAGATAAAGATATCTCTTTTTATCAAAATACTTATTCACAACAAATATTTATACCAGAATTATTAATTTGGAAAATCATTATTTTATTAGGATTAAATCATGTTTATAGTAATACCAGTTTTTTTCTTTTACTAATAATATTAGCTATAAGCTTAATAACATGTACATTTTCTAATCAAATACCTATTTTTAAAATTTCTAAAACATGGTCTTTAGTCAAAACTAGCAAAAATGATATTAATTTAAATTTTAATAGCAAATTAAAACAATATACTTTTTCAAATTGTGTGTTAATATAAAACTTAACCTCTGAAATATAGCGATGCATCCAATGCAACTAATATAGCCAATTCTAATATTTAAAGCATATTACATTAATAATACATAAATAAACTATACTGATCAAAGGCTAAAGAATTACTAACAAAAACCTAATCAATTAATATAGTGTAAGCTTAAATTAAAGTATTTCTTCTTTTTCGCAAAGATCCCTTCATCATTAATATACCAATTTACAACAATTAAGACAATTAGCTTATCAATTTATACAAATTATGATAAATTATACAACAAAAAATTCCTGATAAATTTTATTAATAAACATTGAAAACTTATTAACTCGTCATTATTATACATTTCAACACTATGAATACTCATACTCTTATAAAGGTTTAATTGGTAGACTAGCTCCAATGATAGTGCATGCCAGTATTGTTTTAATTTTATCTGGTTCTATGGTCGGATATTCACAAGGCTTTATGGCTCAAGAATTTATACCTAAAGGAGAGTTTTTTCATATTCAAAACACTGTTAATATAGGTCCTTTATCCTATATTCCTCAAAATTTCAATGGAAAAATTAATAATTTTTTCATTGAATACAATCAAAATAAAATTAGCCAGTATTTTTCCAACATTTCATTGCTAAACGATTCAAACAAGTAAGCTTTTCTAGTAAATAATAGATCGTTAAATTAGTTATTCAATATCTACTATCAACTACCAGTAAAATAATGATCATAAAATATTTAAAAATCAATATCTAATCATGCACTTTTTTTTACTAACTAGAAATTTAGAAATGATTTTAAAATCTAAAATTATAAACGCTTATTTCTATCAATATATATAATTGAAATCACAAAAAATCTTTCAAATATCTCTCTATTACAATAATTTACAGCTTTGTATATTTTAATATTTACAAATATAATATATATACTAAGTTGTTAGAAGGGGATTTTTAATATATACATTATCAATCAGAAAATGATCAAAAAATTATCAACACCCCAATGATTCTAATTAAACAATCTATCTTCGTGAATAAACCTTTAGCACATCAAAATATTACAATTTATCAAACAGACTGGAGTTTATTAGGACTAAGAGTTCAAAGCTCAACTCAAAAAACTCTACAACTTTTTTTACAAAAAATAAACAATAAAGATATATGGATCACTACTATACGAAATCCAACCAATAACCAGGAAGAATTTTCATTACTAATATCTGATTTAACCGGAAATATATTTTTATATAATAAACAGCGTGATTTTCAATACTTAATTCATAATAAATTTCCCATATATTGCTATACTAAAAAAAATCTACAATAATATTTATTTCTTCAGTTTTAACTTACTCTAGCAACATCATAATATATAAAGTACTAAAAAATAAGTAGACCAATATAGAATAAATATCAGAGTATATAATAAAAATTAGATATTTGGGTAAGATTAAATTTGTATAATATCTAGCATAAACTTATTAAAATTATTCAAGTTTACAATAAGCTTTACTATAATAAATCTATAAAATATATAAATTTAAATATGTTAGGTCAACTAATTAATCAATTTACAATAAATCATCCGATCGCTTATTATAATAGAATTTTTAAAGTAGTTAATCTTATGACTTCTACAGGTCTTCAAATAAAAAGTGATCCAGGAACATTTTTAGTATATACAGGATTTTTCTTACTAATTATTAGTAGTATTTGTAGTTATTTATCCTATTGTCAAGTATGGATTTATCGACATAAACAATATACTCAATATAAAGGAATAACTAATCGTGCTATTATATATTTTGATAAAGAGTATAAACAAATAATTAAAGCATTATAAACATTCTATTTTTTTACAAGTTTTACTCTTATCTCCAGAATGATATCTAATCCATACAAGTATTTAATCTAATAAAAATTTATAATATAATTCGAATACTAAATTAATTACCCCCTAACCTAAAGGTTAGGGAATTAAAAACTTATAAAAAATTTAAGTAACTATTTCCTTATTACTAAAATATAAACTACACTAAAAATAATATTATCACAAAAAAAATATATGTTATGTATTTTTTTTATATAAGGTTGAATATTATACTATACACATAAAAAACTTTTTTCAATTTACATTAATAACTTACGTAATTTTTATCTATAAATTTTTTAAAAAGTCATGCCAATTTTATTTATACTAAAGTATTCATAACAAAATAAAAACATTGTTTAATAAACTAAAAGCAAATCGATTACTATAATTGACAATTTTTCATATTATATTATAAATTTAAAAACATTGATAAAGAGTCTTTTAGATAAAAAGTTTTTTATAATTCTATAAGTTAAAAATAAAAGGTGAAACATGCTATAGTAAACAAAATTAATTTAGTAACAAAAAGTTATTTTAATTAATCAACGTAATACAAAAAATCATACACCTTTCCACCCTTATTAGATTAATAAATATATAAGCAATATCGTTAATTAAAAACCTTAAATTAACTATTAACATTAAAGAGATAAAACCCATGTTTTTATCCTTATTCGTAAAAATAAGATTACAATTAATTATATAAATATTTGATTTATAATATCTATTATATACACTACTCTAAATAATTATCAAAAGCATTTTTCTCAACAACATGACTTGACTTAAACTATCATAATTTCAGAAAAAAGGCTAAAATTAATTAAGCAATGTACACATCAAATATAATAACATAAACGACTAAAAATTTACAACGATTATCAACTTTTTTCTAAAAAACTAAAGAGATTCATTACCAAATAAAAACGTAAATAAATGCCTATTTATATACAAAATCATTTCATTCTATAAAGTTGTAAATCACAATAAAATGTATAATATTATTCTCGGAAGTATGAAAATAGAAATCCTACAAAACATCTAAGTTAACGAAATAACCTAATTATTTGCAATATGCGAAATAGTCTGTTGATTAATGAACTTGAATACCAATTTTAAAAATACCACATCAAGCTTTCAAATATATAAAAAGCTTCTTACTTAAAAAACTAATTTTTAGATACTAAGTTATTATGTAAAAATTTACTAAAAACTCCCTTGTTCATAACAAAACACATCAATAATTATAAATACTAGAGAAATAATACTTTATTGCCTCTGTATATCCGCTTATAAATTTTTTAAAAAGTGGACGAGCGATCTATAATTTTTTATTAAAGTATATTATAAATGCTTCATTTCAATTTCAAATAGATTTCAAAAATAATTATCTAGAAGACATTTACTGTAAGATGTTTTTTTCATTACAATGTAATTAAAGTATAATTTATAATCATATATAGTCTGTTTTCAATTCATAGAATCTTAAGGATTAAGATCTCAATTATATATGAACTCAAAATGAATCCTAATTTTTTCAGAAATCAATATTAAAAATCTCTAAAAGATGATCTTATCACGTTACATCTTTATATATCAAATATTATACTCATTAATTCCCCTGTGACTAAAAAATGTTAGAGCTTAACACTTTGTCCAGTTAGAAGAGCCATTATTAAACTAAGCAGCTTCTATGCACCTAGAAATTTAATAAAATATCATCAACAAGTTTTTCGAATTACAATAAATCATTGTAAAAGAAATATGGTAATATTAATCAAGGCCAACTATATATCCATAAAACACATGCAACTGTAATTTTTAAGAAAAAGTTTTTTTTAACATTGGATATCATAATAGTTATACTTCAAAACATTTATAATTAGCACATGTTATTTTTTGTAGTAAAATATAGCAAAGAAATATTCGTTACATGTGAAGAAGAGATTAAAATAATATTTAAAAATATAGAAGCAAACAATAAAAGACAAATTATTGAGATGAAGGTTAATAAAAATCATATTTATTTTTGTAATTAAATATTTACGTCAAACGGCTCTTGCGACATTGATAAAAAAATTAAAAATGATATTAATTTATCGTATTTGTATGATAGACTAATATAATATATACTTAGAAAAACATTTTTAAAAAGTAAATTTACATCAGATGCTTATTTTATTGTTCTATTGGTAATCTGAATTTAGTGAAAATAGAATATGATATTCAAAAATAATCGTACAACTAAAATCACATTTTTTTTTCGAATCTAAAGTTTCAGGGTTTGCTTATACTGAATTTATGAAAACAAAAAATTATACATATAACATTAGATAATTATATTTTTAGAAATCAGAAATAACTCTAATTCTATAATATATCTCAGCTTTTCTAAGCATTAAAGAATCGATGCTTTAGAACAAAGTCTTAAAATGTACTTGTTCAATTGTTCCAATAAATCACTACGTATTGTATGAGCCATAATTTAATTGCTATAGTAAAAAATATTGTACATAAAAAATTTTTTAATATTTTGTTAAGTAATACATTTTATTCTTATTATTATTATTATGTCTCTAGTACATTCAGAATTTTTTTCTTTTTTCTCATCTTTATCTGAAATTGAAGTAGGATCCCATTTATATTGGACACTAGGAAAATGGACAGTTCATGGTCAAGGTGAGATTTGTTAAAATAGTAAAAAACAATATATAACGCACGATTAGCTTTAATCAAGAAAAAACAAATTAAATATTATTAATTTTATATAAATGGCATAATTTTTATCAAATAACTTGCATTTTTTTATAACTTTTTTGTTCAAGTTATCAAAATTTAGCGCCACATATAAACAACTATTGCTATAGCACACAATTTCGTTTAAAATACATTAATACTTAATATAATTCCTCCAAAAATACAAATAAAAAAACTTAAATATGCACTTAAATATTAATTTTATATATTAAAACAAACATTAATCAAATAAAATAATGATTTACTTATAGATATAATAATCTACAGTATATATCTACACTTAATTAAACAGATAAATCTTAGTAAATTAATAAATCTATCATATTAATATCTACATTAAAGTATTTACTTTTCATAAAAACTTTAACTAAACAAAAAAAGTTGAAAAAATCCGAAATCTCTAAAAGCTACACTGTTTTTTTTTAAAAACTTAATCCCTTCTTATAAACACCTGTAAACCTCATAATAAATTTATTGAAAAAAAAATTATCAAGATATTTGTAAACGATATATTTCATTAAGGATTTATCAAAACATATTAATACTTACAAAGAACCCTAGAATATAAATATATCGAACATGGATTAAAATTAAAGATGTAAAATTCTTCTATAACATCTATTTTTAAGTATTTTTAGTTTCTTGGTTTGTTATCAGTCTTCTGTTAATCATTGCTTTATCAGGAGTACAAAAACTAGAACAAATTCCAAAAGGTAACCAAAACTTTTTAGAGTTTGTTATGGAATTTTTACAAGATATTGCAAAAGGGCAAATTGGTGATGGAGGAAGTTTTATTTTTATATTAACAATTAAATATACTGCGATTATACACTATTTTTTATCTTTTTATACAGTAATCACATTAAATTAAAATATTATTGTAAATCATACTAATGCATCAGAATTATAAAAACTGAATAAAAACAAGTCATATCAAACAACAAAAACATCTAGAATAATCTTATTAAAAAATTAGTTAATCTAACCACTTAACTTTAATTAAATTTTAAAAATATAAAATAAAATACAAATTAAAACTTTATTATAATTTATTCTATAAGCATAATAATACTATATATATAAAGTGCACTATATTATTTAAAAGATTGTAACCGTCTATCAAATATAATATCTTAAATACGTTGAACTAGCGACAAATAACTAATAATATAAAGATTTTCTATCAAATTTCAGTTGATTCAAAATAACTAAAATTATTTTCTCTATCCAATCAATACATATTGTATCATTTCTTTTTGTATCTAATGTATTGATACAGATCTATACTATTATATAAAAAAGTACATATAACTCAAAGATTATATCATGTTTTTTTCTTTCAAAATATAAGGCTGCAATATAACTTTCAAGAACTTGCTCTACTGTTATGATGAAATATTATTATATCAATAGCAGATAAATAAAGTCCGCCTAATAAATTTATACATTTATCTCCTTTATCATATACGAAAAATAAATACCCATCAAATATATATAAATTTATTGTTAAAATTGTATACAATAAGATTGTACATACTAATTTTATAACTAAACATAATATCAAAATAGATTATGTTTAATCAGTATTAGTTCATCTAAATTTTGAAGGATAATGTACATAATTAGTGTTCACAAAATTCAATTTTCATACAAAAAATAGTATATGTTTGTGATTGGTTCTATTAAATAAAATATAAGATTTTATCTAATTCAATCTATCACAAAAATAACAAATAAGCTCAATTATATTAAGATTACTATTTAGTTTTTTCAGAGAAATTAAATATTATAACTATTAACTCTGTCAAGCATAGACAATGGGTTCCATACACATCTACTCTTTTCTTATTTATCTTTGGTTGTAATTGGGCTGGAGCATTAATTCCATGGAAAAGTATGTGTTGTGAATATTAAGCTATTAAATTAATAATCATAAAAATAGTTAATATCAATTTATTTGAAACCACTTATTGACAAATCATATTAAAAACATATACGCCATCGAATAATAAAAATATACTATACAGCAATTATAAACAATTGCGAATACAAATGAAAAAAGTATCTTTTTCAATATTTAAACATACATTAAAATTCATATAAATTTAAATATTTTTGCCCTTAAACAATAATTTAAATATCACATAAATTACAAAATATCATTGTTAATTGATGTTTATAACAACAATACAGTATCAATACATATAACACAATAAATATCTATATCATTTCCAGATTCTGAATGTATAAATAAAAATTAACTTAAGGATTATTTATCACCTATACAACCTCACATTTATTAACATCGAAGCTATAAAACATTGTTTTTAGGCAATATTCACATAATTTAATCTTAAACACTATTTTTAATAAAAAATTATATGATAAGTTTTACAATAGGGGACATCGTAAACAATTGACCCACTAGTACTTATACATTTACCAGAAGGAGAGCTAGCAGCGCCAACTAATGATATTAATACTACTGTAGCATTTGCTTTATTAACATCATTAGCATATTTTTATGCTGGAATAAGCAGTAAAGGCATCAAATATTTTGCACGTTATGTTCAACCTAATCCTGTATTTTTACCAATTAATATTTTAGAAGAGTGTAATTTACTCCAAATAACCAAATTTCACCATATATCAAAACATAATATATGTTCTACTTTGCAAAATCAAAATTTTCACTTTATATAAACACTTATTTGATTTATAAAAGTTTTTAATTTGAAGTAATCAAACAATATATTTCTATAAAACTTTATTACATTAATGTCATACAATACATTTTCTATCTTAACATTTTACTTATAAACCCCATAAAAAACAAGCACTATACAATTATAACTGTAAAAATATATATTTTCTTACTAGTTATTGTGTGATTCGTGATTTTGTTTAATAAAAAAATTTTAAACTATTTTATAAATCCTATCTATAAATATCCTTAATATAATTATCAATCATATAAATTACACAAAATTTATCAACTTATTAAAAATAAATATTTAAACACGATACTACCTAAAACATAACAAAACTATTAATTTCATATTTATACTATTGTATTAATATTGTATATATGTAAATAATGAATCAATTGTTATTAATATATCTAAAAACGAGTAAAATTAACCGATTACAAATTTCATATATGTGAATAACCTATCAATAATAATCTAAAAGCTATTAATTTCAAGATGAAGAATATATATATATATACATTTTTAATTTCAGACAGATAAACCTTTGATATTGCAAAGATCGTAGATCGCTTAGCTACTTAACACTACAAGCGATGCAATTAAAAATATATTATCCGACAAATAATACTATTTATTATATTAATTTTTATTCATAATGAGATATATTGAAAAAATTATACTCTCATAATATCCTATATAAATATATATCAAATATCACAACTATATTATCAATTGAAAATAATCAAGCTATATCAAATAAACATTTTTTATATAGATTTAAAAAACAGATCTCAATATTATATACTAAAAAGATCTATGCATTAAGTATAAAGATATTTTCTTATAAACAATTATCTATCATAATTTTCACAAAACCACTATCTTTAAGTTTTCGTCTATTTGGGAACATTCTTGCGGATGAATTAGTAGTCTCTGTACTAACTTTATTAGTACCGTTTATCATTCCTTTACCAGTAATGATACTAGGATTATTTGCAAGCTCCATCCAAGCTTTAGTATTTTCAACATTATCTGCATCTTATATTGGAGAAGCATTAGAAGAACATCATTAAAATTTACCCAATCATATTTAACAATTTCTATAAATAATCCTCTACTTTTATAGGTGGAGGAAAAAATATTGCCAAAAAACTATTTCTTACTTATATAAATTTAATTAATATAATATCTTTTATACATTTTTATACTATAAAAACTTATAATAACATTAGAGAAGTGAACCTAGTTTATAAGTCTATAGGCCTCTAAAAAATTGTATTTTTATGGTAAAATATAGACTATGGTAGGCAAATACTATGGATATTCTTAACGGTTATGATCTAGCATTAATTCTAATCCTTACAACTATAGCAAAAAAATTACTGAACAGAAAAAAACTAAACTTACCACAATTCAGCCCTTTAGAATTTAAGTAACCTATCAAACCAAAAACTATACTCAATCATTGATATTAAAGTTGGATTCTAACTATTTGAATATTGCTTTAAGTATAGTTTCAGTTAAAACAAAAGTGTTTTCTACTGAACTACAATTAATGATAGATCTTCTTGATTACAATATCAATTCATGTCTAAAGAAATACAAAACAACTTTTACGCTATCGAAAACCAATATTGAACAATAAAAAAATAAAAGTTGAAGTGGCTCATTTTATTATTCAAAAAATTAAAAATTCTGATATTAAAGTAGGTGAATATCAACAAGGTACTAAAAAAGATTTTTGAAATTTGAGAAACTATATTTTAGATAGAAACAATAATCAATGACAAAATCCTCATTATACAAAATAAGAAAAAAAAAGATCCTTCAAATCGATCGTATTCTATTTATAAATATTGTCATCTCTGTGTTCATTAAAGAGAATATATCTAAAACCATTGAATCTACTATATTAAAACGATCTCAGAAAGATCGTTTTCTAATTTTGAACAAGAATTAATAAAAGATGTGTTACAGAATATAACACTATATAAAAAAGCTATCCGATATAGGATAACACAATCAATAGATATGTTTAATCAAGATAATATATCATACAAAAGATGTATACACAAAGTTAAAATATGGAGATTGGATAAATTCTGCTTATTTTTTACATAAAAAGAAAAATTATAATTCGTATGTAAAATCAAATTTTACAGCTTCTGGAAGTTATACCTGTTTTAAATTAAAAGAAATAAAAACACTTAGATAAAAATTCTTACATTAAAGAAAGGCAAAAGATTATATATTCCTCTTAATAGTGCAATTAATCACAAGAACAATTAAGATTAATACTTAAAAATAAGCGAGTTGAAACCCATTATTCTATTGATAAATACATGAAAAAACCGTGGAAGTAGTAAAATTGATATTGATATAAAGCATAATGAATTATTCACAGATTCAAACGATTGTTTTTATAGTGATCACCTTGGAAAAATCCAGAGATAGTTATCAGATTATGTGAAAAATAAAAACCAAAAAATAAACCAGTTATTTACTGTATCCGATAATGAAAACTTATCTTCAAAAAAAAAATGTAAAATATTCAAAAGATATTAATCAAAATTTAAGCGCTTGGGCTCATTCTTTTATGTTTGAAAAATTAAAGTATTTCTTCCATCATAGATTCTGACTTTCGATTGGTACATGCGAGGTATACCCTCAACTGAATTCAACGTCATCTATATTAGAATGAAATCATAAAAGCAATAAATGTTAGCATGCAAATATAAAAGCCGCGATAAATATCAAAAATCGCTCTTTACGATAAAGAAATCAAACAATATACCCCTTATCAAAAAATAAAAAGTATTTTGTTGTCCAAGCAAAGACGTGAGACGACCCAAGAAAGACTAATATATAATTTCTTTTGGTATCTTATCAATTTTATAGTAAAGCCAATAAGTTTACATGATGTTATTTTTTTTAATTTATATATATTTAACCAACCTGAGTAACAATCATTTTATTTATTTTCTTGAAAATATTAGTTTAAATACAATTTTACAACATATGGAAACTCCGTAATAAAACATTATTTCCCCAAATTTAAAGTTTCACAATTTCTTTATTCTACAACTTATAAAATAGTTATTTACGCAAAAATCTTTATACGCTATATATATTTGTTTTATATGATTTTAAATTATTTACTAACAATATAGTTTTCATATAGGTCAGAATAATTAAATTCACTTGTGCAATAAATCTTTTATATGATATGATATGGTTATATACTAAAATTTAAATTATTTAAAATAAGGAGGTCTTTATTAATGGTTGAACCTATGCTATCAGGAATTATTTTAGGGTTAATTGTTGTAACTTTAAGTGGCTTGTTTGTAGCCGCGTTTTTACAGTACAAAAGAAGTCAACAATTTAATTTCTAATTATATTAAATTATTAATACATCAAATAATTATAATTATTTGATGTATTTCATTATCAATATTAACAGCTTTTTTTTGATTGTATTAATATATTAGCTATATTTCTCAAAGAATCCATTGATTTTTTGAGAAATATAGTATATAATTTTGTTATATACATGAAGGGTGGTTAGCTCAGTGGTAGAGCGCCTGCCTTACAAGCAGGTGGTCACTGGTTCAAGTCCAGTACCACCCAGTGTATAACTAATAAGGGTTCATCGTCTAAGGGATTAGGACCGAGACCTTCTAAGTCTCTAATGTAGGTTCGAATCCTACTGAACCTGATAACAAATAACTGTATACTTCAATATATTGTAATATACAGTTATTTTTATATACATGGAGAAATGGCTGAGTGGTTTAAAGCGTAGCATTGGAAATGCTATTTAAGAATTTTCTTAACGAGGGTTCGAATCCCTCTTTCTCTTAAAAAAAATATTTTTTTACAATTCATACGCTAAGCATAATTTTTCCGGTTGTTCAAATCTGCAGGTTATCTAAAAGATCTATATAAATATAAACTCATTGACTCTATTATAATGTTATAATCGTCTAGGTTAGACCGTCTCAACCGTTCGATCTAGATCAAAAAATACTTTTTATTTTTTGATAAGGGGTATATCGTTTGATTTGCTTATCGTAAAAAGCGATTTTTTATGGCAGCATTTATATTTGCGTGCGTTACGTCCCCATTTGCATGGTAAAACTTATCTCCATCTCGCTCTTACATTCCAACTTACCAGATTTTGAGCCCATTTGTGAGGTATACGCCGCATTGACAAATCGCAGGTCCGAACCTCTAACTTTGAGATATTCTTTAATCCTTCAAAGATGTGAGAACGAGCCCATGCACTTAAGTATCGATAGATATCTTTTGAGTATTTTTTCCTGTTTTCAGAAAAATTAAGGTCTTCAGCTATAATGATAGATGCTTTATCAACCAATTAATGAATAGAATTATAGACAATGTATTTAATCTGAGATTGATATTTATGTTTTTTCTTTTCATATTTCATTGTACCCAGATTATACTTTTAAATATTTTTACGTTTTTTTGAAGATAAGTTCTCATTTTCAGATAAGGCAAATAGGTTGTTTCGTTTTTAGTTTTTATCTTTTATATAATCTGAAAATATTTTTTGTACTTTTCCAAAATCTTCACCATAGAAAGAACAATCAGAATCAGAAAAAACTTCTGTATAACCAATGTTAACACCTACTTCGTCATATTTACAATAAGGTCTTTTTTGTTTTATTGTTGAAATTTGTGTTTCTTATTTTATATTTTATGTCTTCTGTATAACGATTAATATCATCTAAGACATCTCGTAACCTTTCTCTCCAATAACAAACATAAAGGGTTCTATTTTTTTATTTTGTGCAACCCACTAATATACTTATAAAGTTTAATTTTTCTTTAGCACCTTGTACCGATCCATAATGTCGCCATGTTTCTTTTCGAACATGAGATAATAATCGAGCTATTTCTTCCAACTATTTATATGCAGAACCGTTTATATTTTTACTATAAACTATTCTTGTTAGTTTGGTAATAAATTATAACCTTTTTTTAAGGTGTCTATTAATTTTTTAGTTTTATAAGATCTTAAACCATAAAGAAGAGCTGAGAAAACAGTAATAATTTTTAAAACGTCTTTTGTTAATTCTTCTTCAAATGAAATTGAATGATATTGATTAATTATAGTGACTTCCGTCTTTTTTAATTCGCATATGGTAAAAATTAGCTCAGAACCAAATACTAAAAAACGATCTTTATGCACAATAACAAGTCTTTCAACTTCATCTGATAGAATTAAGTTTAATAAGTTATATAATTCTTTTTTATTATAATTTATTACACTTCCAATATTTAAAAGAATCTCATAAGTCCATCCATGTTTCACACAAAAAAGTTCAAGAAGTTGTTTTTGTCTTAAAAGGGCATCTTTATCTTTTTATTCTCAAGTAGTCACTCTAGCATAACCAATTGTTTTTTTTAGAAACATGTACGCTTGTATGTCTTTGTAAAAATTGATCTAGTTGATGTAAATCATAATAACAAGTTCCTTTTTTAGATTTACGAAAAGCTAACCGTTCAACGGTTTTTTCCTAAGATCTTAAGGTTGATATATTCGTATCTAATATTTTAGCAGATCCGCCAATTTAAATTATTTTTACTATATAAATCATCTTTTTTTACATAGAAATTAGTATATATATATGTATATTATGATATATTTTACTGTACACTGTCAACTCCCCTAACTTAATAACTTAAAGGTTAGGGGAAGGTAATTGACTTTGATATTTTTATATGAGTAACAAATAATAATCATTTATATGATAATAAAAAAACATGCTTAAAATAAAAAAATAATCACATACAGTAGATTGTACTTTACTTAAAAGCAAGATCTTGTTTATTCATTTTTCCACTATATACATGAGTAATTCTTAATTTAATCCAATCTATAAAGGTTTTATTAGTAGATACAATAGCAATTGAACTCGGTATATTTCGAGGAATATTATTATCATTAGCGATAATTTGACTAGCATCATTTACTATCCAAAAGTCTGGTTCTATATTATGATTTAAATAAAAATTAGTTCTTTCTCGTAACATTTCTTCGATAGGTTCTTCTTCTAATAAAAATTTTTTACTAGCTAATATGAAATAATAAGTATTCATGTATTCGAAATAATTGATCGTTATGGTTTTAGTTTATAGAATTAATATAATAACCTAACAAAAAACTATACATAAAAATTTATACTTTTGAAATAGTTTGCATCGTTACTAATATTCGACTTAAAAATTTTTTTTTATTCTTTATTTTATTAATTATAACAAACAATGTTTACCAACGATTATTCGATAATATATATTTATACTTTTGAACAATATTTTATCTTTAATCAAATATATGCACTTAACATATATACAAATCTCCTAATTAATATTATTTAGATTACTTCACATACAACTTCCCCTAAATTCAAAATATAATAAACTTTTATACGTATTTAGTAAAAAAATTTCATAAATTTTTTCCTTATTTATCACTTTCAAAACGTTGTATTTTAATCATTATAATGATTTCAATATATATCATACTATTAAAAATATTAATGAACTATATTAATAACAAAATATTAAACTTGAAATTTATGACACTAATATATACACTATAAATATATCAAAAGTTGAAAAGTATAAAGTAGCATTTACTCCATTTTCTACTTATGAGTAATAAAAACTTATATATAATAACTATTAAATAATATTAACTTAGCAAAATTACAATATTACAATTTAAAGATCATCTATTTTTCTACAATTATATTACATTTTTTCTATTTATATACAGTTTAAAATAAATTAGTAAACATGAATGCATAGAGTAAAGTTTTTTATTTTTTATATTATTCTAAATGATTCAAATACTATGTATGTGTAGTATAAACAACAACTCGCAACTAATTATGGATATTAAAATATATAGAATCTAAATTAAATATGCCGTATTTAAAGTATTTCTAATAGTTTGAAAATATTATTTTGTTTTGATATAATTATAATTATTACAATTATATTATATTTTTTTCACATTATGGTTAAAAAAACTGTACAGGTCCTATTATGTCAAGATGTTGCAAAATTAGGAAAAAACGGAAGTATTGAAAAAGTTGCAATAGGATATGCTAGAAATTATTTATTACCTAATAAAATAGCCATAAAAGCAACTCATAAAATTATTAAAAATGTAGAAAAACAAGCTTTAATCAACGAAGAAAAATTAAAACAAAATTTAGAGCTAGCAAAATTAAAAAAAGTTTTTATTGAATCAATAAAAAAAATAACTATTAAAAAAAAAGTAGGAAAAGAAAACTTAATTTTTGGTAGCGTATCGGACGTGAGCTTTATGAACGATTAGTTATATTTCATATTCTATGCTCATTTAACACAAAATTTTTAATATACCTTTTTTCAGCATATATATATATATATTCTACTTACATATTTTTAATCTATATAAAATTAAAATTTCTACAAAATACTCCTTTTATTTATTTATATCAAAATATAGATTATTGCTTATATAATACAGATAAAGATTAAATAATCCAAATTATAGTTGTCCTGATACATAAAAATCTATGTATGACATTATGACCCTTATTTATATATTTCTTGTATATCACTAATAGTAATATATTGATCAATTTCGTTAGTTAATTAAATATAAGATTAAGTAACATATTTTAAATATTTGAAAAATCGAATCCATACATAATATCACTAAACTAAATTTTAAACTCTAAATTTAATATTTTTATCCCAATCAATTTTTTATCCAATAACCATTAATATAAAGAGATTTAATTCTATGCACTTATTTTTTATAGTATTTATATATGTATTAGAGCACTCAGTCTAGTATCATAAATATAAAGTCCTATCAAATAATTAATATGGATAAACTATTTTAAGATATATGTCGATAAATATTCTGTTCCATCTTATTCAATTAATAAACACAATATTCAAGAATTTAAAAACTATTCTAGTAATGATTTTTCGCTAAAATATAATGCTTCACAGTTATATCTACTATATAAATATTAGATACATAGGATATAAGAAATGTTAGCAATTAATCATCATATCACACCTTTATGTTCATTAGATTAGAAAAAAACTTCCAAAAGTTTATGTAAATATTATTGTTAAACAACAATGATATTTACATCACGCAACAAAGACAATACTAACAATAACTCCAAGCCATATACAATTTAAATTCTTTATATGGATTGCAGAGAAGGATATAACATAAATATAATCACATCAATCATATTTAATATTATCTCATATTAGTGAATTTAATCAATGTTTCAAATAGTCGTATATTAAATTTTATGTGAGCATATATATATATATATATATATATTAAGTAATCTATTAAACAATGAAAAATAGGCTGTGCTGATTCTATATTTTATATCAATAAAAAATATTTAATATTTAAAAGAGTATCAATATCAATATACTTAACTAAAAATATATATAATTAAAGAAACACCCATCTTTTTAGGATGAGAATAATGATAATAAAGAAATTTATACGTATAAACAACAAATAAACAGCTTGGTAAATATATTATTTATACACAAGTTTATATTGAAAAGATTCTATATAATTTATATAAATCATTTACTTCTAATAATCAATACGATTTTAATGGGAGATATGAGTGAGTTTTGTCATAAATATAACATATGTATTATAAAAAAATACATTGTTTACATTACGTAATTAACATAAATATTATATATAAAACTGGAAAAAATATAAGATCTATATGATTCCCAAAAATGTCATATAATTCAGATTAGAATACAACTTTTTGGATAACCTTAAATTCTATTAATTTTTATATAGAATAAACCTATTAAACACACAATAAAATTCATTATTATATCTTTATATATATACTTTATTAACAATCTTTTTTTATATATAAATTTAAAACATAACTTAACATAAATAACTGTATGTTTCATCAATAATCATATTATCATATACGATAATACTGAAAAAAACAGAAACTTTTTCATGATAATATCTTAGTTGTTTCATGTATTAAAAATACATATTTGTAATTATAATTATATGATAAAAAAAATCTTATATAACTTTATAAATTTTTAACAAAAGAATATAAGATTTATCTTAACTCATCTCAAAAACTACAAAAATAAAATTATCTAAAAAACATTTCAACTATGAAAAAAATTTAGGGCATTACTATAACTAACAGATAAGATAATGAAAATTTTGAAAAATTCAGATGAGACCATATAAAATTTTCAACCAAAAAAGAAATTTTAATATAATTTTTTAAAAAGATGTCTAACTCATTTATAAATATTTTCACTTCTAAAACCTACAACTTTTATATTATATCTATCATTATTCTAAAAGTATTTTACACCTAACACACTAAACATCTATGATAACTAATGATGTTATCATCAAATAGACTTATTTTATAATCATTCGTTTATGAATATACATTGAAAATCTGTTACTAGCAATATCTCATGATGTATGTATACATTACATATATTAAGGTTTTAATATATGCCCACATAAAATTTTGTTATTATCATTATAGAACCTACAATCTTTATTTAAAGCTATCTATTATTCAAGTAGTATAAATAGTTTATAAGCAAAAGTATTTATATCATAAAAAAATCATATATCAAATTGCACTCTTATATGTTGAATAATAAATGTCTTACTAATAAAATTTTTTAAATTGTTAGATTTCTTACATCTAATATATTTTTACACTATTTCATAAATAATATTAGTTAACAATTCAAAAATGGTGCATACGATGTCGTATTTACACATATTTTAAAAAAAGTTAGAAAACTATTTAATCTATAAGTGAGAATGTTATATTTTTATCAAATAAATAAGATATAAGCCTATCTATTAAATTTTATCGTTTTAAATCCAAGTCTTTATTACAAAATACAAAAAAAATTATATTGCGAATCATTCTATCTAAATGATATCATAAACATCTATGGATTTATAACATAAAATAAAAGACAACAATAGTACTATACAAAACTGAAAAAATTTTTTTTTAGTCCTTTAAATATAAAAAATACAACATATAGAATCGTTCATAAAGAACGGTAAACACCTCACATAAATTAATAACTCCATAAATAATATAAAAATATAACTATGATAAACCTTATTTAATAAATACTATTTTTATCTATAAATACTGATATATTCAAAGAAATATAATTAACCTTCTGTCTAAAAATAATATAAAATATCACTAGCGTCATATAATCCAATATGTTAATCATAAACAAAATTTTTTCTTTATATAAAAGATATGGATATAAACTGACAATATAACCAATTAATTTCCTATGTTATTGTAAAAAATAAGCAATATATATGCAAAATTTCAATATTACTTATTAAAAAGATAGTAGTATTAACCAATGAACATCTATTTTTTTTATAAGATACAGCAACAATTCTATCCCTAACAAAGAAATTGCTTCATTACTACTAAATAAAACAGGAGAAATTATTCCAAAACAAAATATAATTTTACCTGAAATTAAAACTACTGGAATATATCCTATCGTTTTACAAATACACTCAGATATTAATTGTGAATTATTATTACAAGTTATACCTGCATCTGTATAATTATTTTACTTAACAATATTCAAATTCAAAATTTTTAAAGTAAGATCTGTATTTAAACTGATATTAACAAATTAAAATTTTATATCATAAATCATGATTTATCACTAAACTAAGTACAAAATATATACATGCAAATATTTTTTATAATTATCTATCGATATATACTGGATAATCATTATTGTATAGTAAAATATAAATAGATACTTAATAAAAGTCTATTTTCTAGACTTGAATATTCAATTCATAAAAAAATTCTTTCAAACACTATAGAATTTTAGAAAGAAAAGAAATTATTTTCAATTTACGCACTATATATTTCAAAAAAGTATATATATAACGACTATCCACGCTTGATTTAAAAATTTTTTATTCTCTAAAATTAATTAAATTATAAAATATTATACTATTAAGATAAAAATATACAACAGATAACTTTACCTATTTTAGAGAATCAAAACAAGAAATAAAATTATTTTATACAAAACTCATGCATTACACTTTTATTAAATTCCTATATCTGTAACCATAAGCATAGACATAAAAAAACATCTTACCTTTTACGTTTTATCACAACTCAATTTTCTCCTAAATTGTATTATAAATATTATTACTATCGCTGGTAATTGTTATTAATTGTAATACAATATTACTAATTAAAACATTATTATAATCCCTTATCCAATAAGAATAATTTATGATACATATATCGAAACAATAAATAATTCAATTATCCTCAAAAAAGTAAAAACCATACAAAAAATAATTTTTACATATGATTCAATAAAAAATGTTGTCCAACAAAATTATTACATTTATTTTTATAATAATTAATATTTTTTCATGCCTTTTTGGACTGATCCGAGCTAAATGAAAAATCATGCTTAATTTTTAAAATTTAACCCTTTATTTAAAATATTTTATAAACAAATTTTGTCTTAGATGAACTGATAAGATAATTAATTAATCTAATCATACTTATAATACAGGTTATTGTATAGTAAGTATGATTATGTTCATCAATCTAAAGATTATAGCTATTATTTTTAATTAACTTGTTAATTAGCTAAAACCTTTTTATTAATAAATTATCTTAAAATTTGATATATGAAAACCTAACATTTTAAAATATATAAGAAAAATTAAACAATATGGCTATTTCATCATCTACTCTTGTTCTAGAAGATAATACTACATATCATGGATGGTCAATTAATTCACCAGGGTTAATAAAACAAGGGGAAGTTGTATTTAATACTGGAATGAGTGGATACCAAGAAATTTTTACAGACCCAAGTTATTGTGGACAAATAATAGTTTTTTCTTATCCAGAATTAGGTAATACAGCAATTAACTATGAAGATAATGAATCAATTATGCCATATACACCTGCTATTATCGTCAACAATATATGTTTTTCTTTAAATAATTGGAGAACACAAATCTCTTTTATAGAGTATTGTACAAAAAATAAAATTATACTACTATATGGTATTGATACAAGAAGCTTAATCAAAAAACTACGTTCAAAAGGGTCTATAAATGGAATTATTTCAACAACTAAACCGTATCCTACAAACATTGCCCCATCTATATTAATAAACTCTTATCTACCAATCCCTTCTATGGAAGGTTTAGTGTGCTTCGTTTTACAGTCATAGATACTTTACATTCACTAATCTCTGAAAATTTTAAAACAGATTAATTTAAACTTTCTAATACAATTTTCCAAAAAATGTACGCCATCAGTATTAAATTAAAGAGATCATACAAAATTAATCCTTGATATTTTTTTACATTTAAAATCTAAAAAAATATCAACTTATAAAATTTATACGATCTCATTGACATCAAATATCTAATACCCACAAAGCTCAAACAATAAAAATCTTTTTATTTCAATAAATCGATGAAGTCAATAGCTATATTGATATCAACAAAGGAAAACAAAAATGCATGTTTAAAATGTTCACCACTATACACTATACCAAATCACAAAAACATTAAAAAATTACCCTAAGATATACAATCACAAAGATATAGACTATATTGTCTCACAAATAATTTAAAAACACAAATTTAAAACAATTTAATTAATAACCATCGCTAATATGAATAAAATTATAACACATACAGATTAAATTACGAATCCATTTTTAAACTTGTGTTACAACTAAACAAAGTTGTAAAAATACTGATATTATATATTATATTAATTGAGCATTCTATTCATGATCAAATACACTTTAATGAGTTAGATGTTTTAAACATATCATATCTAAATCGAAAAAAAGGAATTTTTTATCAATATTAAAATTTTATATACATAAAAAAATTCCTATGTTTTATCAATTTAGTTAAACAAGTCTCTACAACTGTTCCATACCAATGGTGCAGTACTCAAAAACACAATTGGTATCAATATATAACTGAACAAAAATCAAAAATTCAAAAATATTATAAAATTATCGCTTTAGATTTTGGTATTAGTACGATTTGTTTTGAAAGCTACTTGATTAATAACACAGATATTTGCAATTCAACATTAATAACATCTAATTGTCTGTATAACCAATTCACTAAATAATCATCTAGATATATTTCTAAAATAAACATAAATTTTTCCATAACAATACATAAATAGTATATATTGTTATACATTATCTTTGGATTCCAAATTATATAATTTGCTTATCATTAAATAAGTAAATAATACAACAAAAAGACCCTTCTTTATTAACAAAATTATATCTAAATAAACTATTAAATTTCAAATAAAGTTCAACGATCCTAGCTTAACAAGCCTATAAATTTTCATTATACATGTTTCAACATTCAATTCATATCATAACATTTTACTGCTTATTACGGCTCTAGTAATTAATACAAATATTGCAGTTAAAACATCTATCCAAAAACTAATGAACAAATTAGAAAAAAATAAAGAACTTTTAAAAACAAAAAAATTGAATAAATTATGTTAAAACTTATAAAGCTTCAAATAACTTATATTTTATCAAAAATTCATGTTAATTTATTCAGAAAAACAAAATTAGTACTTCTAATTAAAAACAATCAACTAAATTTCTATAAAATTTATGGCAAAAATCAACTCTTATCTAAGAATAGCCTCAACAATTATACACAATAAACTTACAGCTAACCATATAGTCACTTAAATTACGATTTAATTGACTATATATTAACATCTAAATACTATCAATACAAAGTAAAACTAAATACGAAATTAGAAAAAAATATAAATTTAATATTAGTCATAAAAAATACTTACTTTTGAATTTCATATGTCTATCAATAAATTACAAAAGACAAGTCTACAAAAAAATAAAAATAATTATCTTTAATCTCAATTAAATTGATTGTAGTTTAATACAAATCATCAGAAAAATCTTAACAAATATTTATTTATCTATTAACAAAAATAGCCCTTTTAAATAAAGATCATTCTATACTAATAATAAATCATTTTAGATTCGTACAAAATGAAAGTTTTACATACGAATCTCCATTAGAGTTCAATCACAGTCACAGAATTTTAAAAGTACCACATGTAAATTTTTCTTGCAAAAATAAATAAAATACATCTTATTCTAATAAAAACTACAGACTAAATTGTCCTACTCAATTAAGCTAATATTCTACGTCGATTTGCTGATAAAGGTTGTTCAGTATTAGTTTTACCCATTTTTACTTGCCATCAAGAAATTTTAAATTATAAACCAGACGGTATTTTCTTATCTAACGGACCTGGAGATCCTGCAACTGTTAGTAATGGAATTAAAACGGTAAAAAATTTACTAGCTATGGAAAAACCTATTCCAATGTTTGGTATATGCATGGGGCATCAAATCCTTAGTTTAGCTATGGATGCACTAACTTTTAAATTAAAATTTGGACATCACGGTTTAAATCATCCATCTGGATTAACTCAAAGAATGGGTGTGATTTGTAAATAATAAAAGTGTTTTCCTTTAAAGCAATAATATTATCTAATTATAAAAAATTTAAACTTTATCAAACACTTTTATTGAATATAAATATTACTTATTCATTTAAAGTACATATTCTACATTGCGACAATTATTGCAATAAGCTATAGCATTTATCTTAATTATATGCAAAAAATTTTTTAATCTAAAATAATATATAGAATAACTGAGATCTTTCAACAAACCATCAATGAATAACATCTTAGCAAATAACCAAAATACTTTAAATATAATTCTTATATCGAATCATGGTATAATGTAGGTCTTATAAAGTTTTTACCAATTAATCTTTATATATAATAAAATTTATGATCATCAACAACTCACACATACTCAATTAATGTTGTAAAATATAAATATTAAAACAATCTAGCCGTAGTATTAATTCCGTAAAATTCTTAACTAGTTATAGAATGCTAATAAATCTTGTATTTTTAAACCAACTTACATCAATAAAATTAAATATCATAAAAGCCATAAAAACTCAAATATATTTCTGGCTTACTAAAAAAGTATCCTTTTGCTATTTACTATTTTATAAAATTACTAGTCAAAACCATGGTTTTGCAGTTGATCATCATTCTATAGACTCTTCCAAACTGAAAATCACACATTTTAATTTAAATGATGAAACAGTTGCTGGAATTTGTCATCGATATAAACCAATTTTTTCAATTCAATATCATCCTGAAGCAGGACCTGGACCTCATGATTCAGACTATTTATTTAATCATTTTTTAAAAATAGTTTATATTTTTAAAAACAACCATCAACTATAAATATATTAATTAACTCAATAGAATAATAAAAATTTAAAGATACGTATTAATCCCACGATATTATTATATTATATTCGTGGGATTAATACAATTTCTTCAAAAATGTTTTAGAAACTGTCCACTCTAACGCAACAATTAATCCGTATACTAAAAATCATAAAATTGAAACTTTTTAAATATAATGCTAGATATCAATATAAAATATTCATAAAAAATCCACACAGTTTACTATTGATTACATTACAAAACGACAGTAACGAGTATTAGTATTAATTAAATTTAGTAAAAAAATAAACAAATTAGTTTTAATATTCTATTGTATCAGTCAATCCTACTTGAAGACAAATCAAATGAAAAATATAATATAAACTTTTTCCCTATATCAAAATCTTACACTTCAAAAACAAGTTTTTTGGATTATAATTTTTTACCTAAAAATCATCAAACTACTAAAAATGTACGGTTTGAAAAAAGAGTACATCCTAGATTTATATAAGTCAAAAAATAGGATATAATCACTGATGATGTAAACAGAACTTATAGCCAAATTTTGATAAAAATTATTGCTTATTAAAAAATAAAATAGATGATTGATTTCAGCGCATTTTACCTAATGATCTATCATTTCATATTCTAATTAATCAATAAAATATCTCATATTATGACTCAATAGATCAATGTGATAATAATTAATAAAAATACTATACGTATTTTTATCAATATATAAACACTTCAGCTTATTTTTTTTATTTTTTTAAAATACTAAAAATTCAAACAAAATGCATGGAGGATATACTCAGAACTATGATACATAAAAAAATAAAAACCCACAACTTAATTGTACATTTTAACTAAGAGAAATGAAGTAACATAATAATACATTATAGATAAATGCAATATTCAAGTATAAAATATAGTGTATATATCAACAATTCCTTTTATGATAAAAAACTTTAAAAATTACGCTATTATTAAAAATAAAGATATAATATAGTTTAACTTATACTGCTTAAATATGTCTTTTTACATTATTTTTAAAGGGAATACTATCTAGATGAGAGAATATTTATTTTGATACGTTTAATTGAAAACAATTAAATTTCAACACGAACACACATTCTGATTCAAAATTAAGCTTACACAAAAAACTATTCATCTAAAGTTTTCAATTTTTTTTATTCTCTTTAGATAAAATTCATTGATTAAATACTAAGGTTTTAAATTAAGATGTATATTTTTAAGGGCGAACGACGGGAATCGAACCCGCGAATAGAGGAGCCACAATCCACTGCCTTACCATTTGGCTACGCTCGCCATTATCACTAATTTAATAGTAACATAATATTTTACCAATCTACAAGATACCGTAGTAAATTTATCACTTTTCACTAAAATTTTACTATTTTGTTAAAGAATACTCTATATATAATAAAAAGATATTTTAATAGAATAAATCTTATATTATAATCTTCAAATTCTCAAGTAGATCTACATTATAATACAACTACTTTAAAATGTTCATCCTAAAAAGATAACCTTTTAGGAAATTAAAAACTGTATGTTATCCTCTAACTTTTTATTCAAGATTATACCAATAATTACTTTAAGATGATATATTAAAATTATAGGATATACACCTATAAATCAGCAAAATTAATACACTCTCATCTAACTGTAATAAAAAATTTGGGACTTAAGATTCAATATCCATATATTAAAAAATCATAAAAACTATAGTTATAGTTTTGCTCAAATACAAAAAAGTATAAAAAAACAAAGCCAATTTTTTAGATCAATTATCATAATCAAAAAGTTTTGTAGTCTATTCTCAAGTTAAAAACATCTCCATAAAGAATTATCAAAACTATAAATTTTTTATTTTTTTAGATAATATTTTAACTTATAAAACTCACAGTTTATATATAGATACAAAAGATTATTTAAGTTTTTTGACTTGTTTTAATCTTTCTTAATTTGTTGAGACTGGTACAATTTATGAACAAGTAACAACTTCTTCAAGAATATTAGAAATGAACAAATAATATACAAAAAATTTAACAATATTTATGCTCTTTTTATAATCATGTAATACCTAATTAAAATAACAACATTATGAAATATTTATAGTTATAGTTATATGAAGGCAGCAAAATCTCAATGCAATAATTTTTTTTAAATAAAAATAGAAAAAATAATATTTTATGCACAAAATTTTATTGTCTTAATTATTATATTTTATAACTTGATTAATTCGAACAGATAAACTATTTTACTAGTAGTAATACAATAACGATTAGATATAAATAATTTATACACTTATGTCAACACTATAAATTAACCTATTTCGATTTATAAAAAAATCTCTATGTGTTGTGCTTTATGAACAAAAAATAATAACTGTACTCAAAGACATAAAGTAAATAATAATAAATATCAAACATCCTCTAATATTATAAAATTATATCTCAAAAAAATATTCTCTATTATTTTCAAAATATTTATCAATATAAATATACGATCCATTTTTGCAACGACAAATTCAAAAACTTTATCATATTCTATGTCGTTGATTGATTGATTTTATCATATTTTAACTAATAATCGTCAAACAAATAAAAAGTTCACTTTTAAAAAAAACATTATATTAAAAATTATATCCCTGACAAAGCATAATTTTATTCTACTTTATACCTATATAACTTATAATATGTTCAGAAAACGTAATCCATCATTTAATAACAAATTTTTTTGATAAAATGTTAAGTAAGTATGCATTCATTTATCATATAAAAACATATTTGTATAAACGATATAAAAGTTTTTCTAAAAAAAATAAGATTTTTTTCATTTGTAGTAATGATTATAAAAGCATACTATAATCAATTATTACTAATATAAGAAAGTGATTATCTACAAATAATTATGAACAACTTCAAATAATCGATACAAAATAAACAGAAACTCATTCAAAAAATTACAAAATTATAAGCACAAGATTATTAGTTAAAAGATTACAGGATCAATATCACAATCTAGATATATGTTTTTATTATTACGTACTTTTTATAAATTAAGAACTGTTTTTTTATCTTTTAATGAGATCAAACTATGTACAGATGTTTTTATTTCACAACGTAGAAAAATACATAACAAAATCTATTTATAAGATATAGAAAACTTTTATTTTAAAAACTAAGTATCGTGGTTAACTCATATACTCACAAGTGCTATTTATCCAGTTAATTATACTAAGAATCTTATAAATTTCAATTAAAACAAAAAATTTACATGAATAATTTTTACATTCAAGATGAATCAAATTATCTAAACATAGAAGTTCACCCAGCAATACCCATATTAATTCATTTAGATGGTATAAAAAATACTCTGTTAATTAAAAATATGAGAAAACAATTTAATATTGATATCTTAGAAGGTTATTCCTGCACTAACAATATGTTGCAAGAATTATTTCTCAATATGCAAAAATCTGGTTTTTTTAAAAATATCTCGTGTAAACATATTATTTTTTCTCAATATCAAGTAGTAGAAATTAAAGTGAGCATTTATCCAATATTATCAAAAGTTTTAATAATATCAAAAAAAAAACATCTTATTCCTAATACAGTTTTAAAAAACATATTTATAAATCAAGTAGGATTACCTAAAAATTTTCAACAAATTCATAAATCTCTTGAAAAAATTCTGCATTTATATATTTCTTTTGGATTTAAATGGGTTAGTATAGAAATTGATCATTTTAATAAAAACAAAAATCATCTGATAATTAAAATTCATGAAGGAGAAATTCAAAATATTGATACGATATATATACCATGTGAAACCAACAATGTTTCAGCATTGCGTACTCAATTCATCTTGTATATATTGCAAATGCACAAAGGAGAAATTTTAAATCTACATAATTTAGAAAATCGTATCATATACTTAAAAAATATGAAAATTGTTGAAAATATTTTTTATGATGTGATTTTACTTCCCAACAAAAAAACACATGTTATTTTAAGTATCTATAGATTTCCTGAACAAAATTTTTATCTTTTATATCAAAATTATGGACTCAAAATTTTTTTTCACAATTTATATTATTTGAGTAACATCATCAAAATTAATCAGCTATTATCTAATTTATATAATTTTCACTTGAAATCTTGTCTTATGTTTTTTTCTACAACTAATTCTTTAGAACAGTTTAAATTTTTATACAATGATTGGCAACTCTTTTATTTTAAATATTGTGGATTTCAATATTATTCTAGAAACGCTAATTCATATCATTCGATATTAATAGATGTAAAATACAGTGAGATTTCTTCTATCATAAAAATTGCTTATAAATATCCTTGGTATCACATAAAATCTAAATCTACTGTATACTCATATTTTAATATTATCAAAAGTATTGCTTATAAGTATAGTCCGATATCAAGAGAATTATTAATGCAGAAATTACCTTTTCTAGACTTTTTGTTATATAAACTGTTAATATATATATATCCTTCAAACAACACATACTTCACAATTACTTTACAATTAAAAACCATTATATGGAAAAATTTTTCTTATCTTTATTATCCTATTATCAAATACTTAAAAAGTTATTATAATCTATACTTATTCAGCATAAATCATAACAATATATTATATTCAAATTTAACAAATATTACACAACAAAAATTTACTATATTTTCAATTAATTTTATAGCTAATGAACTAGACAATATGAATACTCCTATGCACGGTAGCTATAGTCAATTTTTATATATTAATTATTACACTTTCAATAATCATTTTAAACACATTTATCAACATTTTAAACACCAAATATATAATCTCTTTTTTTATCAAGATCTTATTCATTTGAAATGTAAACGATATAAAAATATATATAGATTTATTTTGCACTTTTATGCATCTATAAATAATGGTTCTACACAACTGTTGCCTGTAAATCACCGTTTATTTTTATTAAATATTTTAACTCTTAGATCTTATTTTAATAAACCTAATATAGTTTATCCATATTCTTGGAATATAGAAATAGAATATATAATACCTACTCCTTATTTTTTAAACTTTTATACATTTATGCAATATAAAACCATACTAAATATCAAAAGAGAAATGGTCATTGCTAACTATAAATATTTTTATATCTCTCAAATGTTTAAAGAATACATTTATCATGGTATATTCTTAGGAGTTGGAATTAAAATTACTATACCTTTTAAACAAATTCCATATATTTATTTAGAATATATTCTTAAGGGACCAAATCGATATAAACTGTATTTACGAATGTAAATTTTATGATTCAAGAATAAACGTTTATAACAAATGAAAACATACGTTTGAGAAACCTTCAAAATTTTTTAACTAAACTAAGGATTAAATAATACAAAATATATAAAGTATATCATTATTTTAATCAAAAAGTACAAAGCTATCTAACAAAAATTTAAGTAGATAACTTTGTACTCATTAGTGATAATAAAGTTAATTTTAAACTTAAAATAAACCTAAAGTTAAAGCTTTATTAATAGGTAAAGTTGCGCCTATACCTAACCAAATACTTGTTACAGTTCCAGTTAAATATACAGCCATAGCTAATGGGCGTCTAAATGGGTTTTGAAATTTATTTACATTTTCTAAGAAAGGAACTGTTATTAGGTAGAGAATCGAACATTTCCATTTCATCAATATTATCTTTGTTATAAATATCTCTTACTTAGCTAGAGATTATCTATCTAATTTCATATTTTTAAACTTATAGGAAATGACTCTCAGTCAGAACCATACTTGAGACTTTCACCTCATACGGCTCCCAGGTTTATCAGGTCCTCACATTGCTCCGTTTCAACCCATGGATAGGTTGATGTTGATGACAACTACTATGCAGAACTATCAAGTTTCTATATTAGTTATTCTCATGATTTCCATCAATATGATGAAGCTCAATTTTATCATCACGTACAAACTTTAAATTACATTCACCACATCTGAACTTTTGTCGTTTTAGTATTTTAGCTTTCAATCCGTCATACTGTTTATTCTTTCTTTTACTACACATCGAATGGAGACTTGTAACTTTTCACCGCAGCATGCTCAAACAGTGCGGATTTATAACTATTGAAGATGGCATGAATTTTCTCTATCCTAACTACTTTAGCTTCAGTTCTCTTTTTTCTCTTGAGTTTATTATTTGCCTTTTTAACAAATTTATAAACCCAATCATTGATTGACCATAAGTTTACAGTTGATAAGGCACAGTATTGATGATAATTTATCCAGCCTCTGTATATTACTTTAAACTTTTCTAATCTCTTTTCTAAGTCAAACCTGCAATCCCTCATCGTTGTTTTAATCTTCTTAATCATCTGGATTCTATTTTTTCTTGATGGTCGACATGTTAAAGTATGATTCGTTTTTACCTCAAAGCGCCATCCCAAGAAATCAAAACCTTCTGTTGATTTTACTAAATGAGTTTTTGCTTCTTTAACCTTTAGCCCTCTTTCTCTTAAGAAATCGTCTATCTTTTTACGAAGTTGATCCGCTTGTTCTCCTTCTTGTAAAAAGAAGACCATATCATCTGCATATCTAATTCCTCGTTGTACTATTTCAGATTTCTTGCTTATAATGACACCTCTATTCTTACAGAAATATTTATAAGGCTGATTCTATAAATCATCAATACCATGAAGAACTATGTTACACAGCAAGGGTGAACTAACTCCTCCTTGAGGGGTTAGTTTCTCTTTCCTTTAATACTCCTGCTTTCAGGGCAGATCTTATCATTCGACTCATATAGATAGGGATATGTATCTCTTCCATAAGTCTATTATGATTTATTTTATCAAAACATTTTTCAATATCCAATTTCAAAATACGTTTTTTATAATTTATACCCGATTTTTTCAGATTCACAAATACTTGCGTAAGTACATCATGAGTCGATCTTCCAGGACGGAAACCCCAAGAACCTTTAGAAGCATATGCTTCATATACGGGTTCCAATGTATACTTTAACATACATTGAACGATTCGATCCTTAATAGTGGGAATTTCAAGAGGTTTCTTTTCAGCATTAGGTTTAGGTATATATATTCTTCTTAAAGGTTGATGTTTATAATTCTTAAGATCATTTAAATCTTCAAACATCCTAAGTCCTTCCTTAACATTCAGTTTAGCTATACCATCCACTCCTGCAGTGACTTTACCTCTATGGAGTTGAGTAATTTGCCGAATAGCAAGAAATCTAACGGCTCGAGATTGAAATAATAGTCTTTGTAATTTTCTGCTTGCCGGGCTTTGTATATTCTATGTTGAAGACGGAAGACATCTTTTTGAAATTTCTTCGAAGGGAGAGTTTTCCAATCTTCAACAAATCTTTTTAAAGTTGGTTGCATAAGATCTTATCTCCTTCATGTAATATATTCTATAAACCAGATTTAGTTTTATCTAAAACTTTTCGGTGAAGTTACTCACCTTCCTACCCACGTTAACCCATATAGTTTCGCGATTAACTGAAACTTACCTTAATATTTTAAGGAAAATTAACGTGTTTTTATTCGTTCCGATTGTTTCCTTATTACTTCCTTAGACTGCTACCATTTTGCCTACTTTCCGTTTGGGACTGTATTGACACTGGGTAATATCAAATACAAACAATTTGAAAGTCATATTTACAAATTTAACTTTTAGACCATAAATATTTCCTTGAGACACTTTTTTAGGTAACTTAGCATATGTTAGTCATAGAAGCTTGCCAGGCATTACTCAAGAATTTCTAGTTTATCCTTTTCACGATGTGACTTCCCGGCTTTTCAGCATGAATTCATGTTACCATGAAACTGTAATTTACAGCTACTGCGGGCACTATCGGCACTTCTCCCGTCCCGAGGAGGGTCGGATTTTCACCAACGAAAACAACCAGTTAACTTATAAGTTGTTCACTTTCTTACAAACTCTTAGGCTATTTAAACATAAGACTCGTAGGAGCCTTTTTACTCCTTATTTTACCTAAGAACGAACCGCACACCCAGCAGGAACAGCTGCCATGGATAATACTCCTAATAATTTATTAGGTATTACTCTTAATAAATTAAATGTTGGGAAAAAGTACCATTCTGGTAAAATTTCTAGAGGTGTTGCAAATGGATTTGAAGGCTCTCCAAGAGCAGATGGTTCCATAACAGCCAAGCCAACACAACAAGCTATTGTTCCAAGAATACATACTGGAAACATATATAATAAATCATTAGGCCATGCAGGATGAAACTCGGTCCTCACATCCTTCTAGAAGGAATACAAAAACCTGTTCCCGAACCGTACGTGCGACTTTCACCGCATACGGCTCTACAGTAAATCATCCATAAAAATCCACATTCTTTCTCATGCGATTTCGCAATGATTTTAAAGATGGACCATCGTACAATCCCGCGTACACACGTTTGTGACAGCATTTACACAAAGGGATTTGTTTTCGATTTAAAAGCGCCATCTGTTGATGGAAACCCTTATATCGAAACCCCTGTTTGCAAACATGTTTTACATGATGCATTTCTATAGGGCCTTTTTTTGAGTCACATATGGCACAAGGTAATCCTAAAGAAGATCATGAAACTAAATTTTTGACCTGACGATAATTAGGTATTTCTACCTTTTTACCACGGAGCCATTTTCGTTCTTTTAATTTCCAACTCGTTTTATATGGAAACGAGACAGTCTTAGCAGTGTCCTTAATTTCAATTTTTAAGGTTTTACCATGTTTTCTAAAAATTTTGGAGCAGGACATTCGATGTCTGTGACCCAAAGTCATAGCACAGGACATATGTAATAAGTAGTGAATATATTGAAGTCGTCCTCTATTTGGACAACCCGAATAGTAATTAAGTAAACCAAGCCATAAACTCCGATAATGACTTACTATTACATGATCTTCCAATACTGTATAGGAACCTATACTAATCGGGCGGACTCCTTTTGGTAATTGCTTAAAATAGCCTCGTTCAGCATACCTTTTTGTAATTTCCGCTACTGGTATATCAAAACGTAACTGGGGTTGACTTCTTCGGATTGTTTTTACCCTTTTACCTTTATAGCTTGAGATAGGTCTATTTTTAGGTAAGAAAATTTCGTATCCTAAGAAATGTACATTTCCTTCTCTAAGATTAGTAATCTTCGTTTTAAGGGGATGGAGATTTTGTACCAAGTCGTTTTTCATGAAATTGCTTATTTCTTCTTTGATCTTATGAGCCAGTTTCTTATATCCTGACATACCAATCATCCAATCATCTGCATATCGAACATATTCAATACGGATTGTATTATTTTTCAAACTATTAGTTTGTAAATGCTCCGACCGTAAAGTTTTTAATTCTTTTGAAAGTTCATGGCGTTCTTTAGTTTGAGGTTCATGATTCCTCATTCTTTCAGAGACCTTATTGATTTTATATTCCAAAGCTTTATAAGCAGGACTCTTAAGGTTATTTCGTTCTGATTCTGGAGTTTCATATTTAATTGTCAGTATTTGGACAAATTTATCCAATTCATGATAGTAAATATTCGCCAAGATTGGGGAAACAATACTACCTTGTGGGACTCCCGTTTTTAACCATTTAATTTGTTCTTCATCAAGAACGCCGCATTTTAAACATTTCCAAACTAATGTAATAAACCTATGGTCATCAATTCGTTTTTGTAAAATTTTTATTAAAATACGATGATCAATTGTTGGGTAAGCTTGTTCAATATCACCTTCAATTACGTAATCCATCCATCTAAATTTATTTTCCACATGGTATAGAGCATCATGACAGCCTAATCCAGCTCGAAACCCAAAACTTTCTTCAACAAAAACAGGTTCATAAATAGCTTCTAAGATCATTCGCATAACCTCTTGTACTATTTTATCATTAGCAGTCGAAAGTCCTAAAGGTCTCCGTCTACCATCTGGTTTTGGAATGTAAGTTAATTTAACAGGTTTAAATTTATATTTACCAGAACAAACTTTTTCTTGAAGTCGTTTCAATCTCTCCAGAGACATTCCATCCATGGTTTCTGGAGTACTTCCTGGTGTTAATGCACCTTTATTCCCTTTTAGCTTCTCATAAGCGGTTATCCAAATTTCCTCTTTATTAAGGATTCGGAAACTATCTCTGTGTATCCACTTTTTGTCTTTTTGACTCAACTTACGAATTTCGAGAAGTCTTTTCATATTTATATCTTTCCAGATCGGTTATTCTCCGTTTATTGATTTCTCAGTGATTTACCTGGGTCCTTAATTGGACCCTCTTTTCACATAGGATTTACATCCCTTAGTGAACAATACAGTTTCTAAGATGTGCGAGCTTGGCATGTAGGGACGGTCGTTCGGAGTTTTCTATCTTAAGACCTTCGCAGAGAAATAGGATCATTAATTGGACGGTGAACCTGTTTAATTAAATTTCTCTAATATCTGATTACTCGTATGATATTTGGCTACTAGGGGCCAACGTACTCCTAACCTTCAGAAAGTCTAGCTTTATCCCGATACCATTAACCTCGGGAAACCTCTTGATTTATCGAGTTAAAATCTCATTCCCCTTTATCAGCATGCTATTGTCCCCCCTCGGATTTCCCCTTAAGGTAAGCTGTTGGTTTTAGAATCATTAATCCCAGATTCATAACGACGCTACTCGTTATAACGCATCACAGTAATGTGCATCTTAGCTTTCTGTTCGCACTTCTCCATAATAATTATGTCCCATACCTTTTGCTAATTTTGCTCTTAATTTTGGATCAGTTAAATCAGGTTTTTTTAAAACAGACATTTTTTTTAGCTCCTTAATATATTAATTATTATCTTTTCATTTTATAAAGGACCAGAAATTCCTTGTTTACGAATCATTAAGAAATGCATTAACATTACTACTGCTGTCAATAATGGTAAAACAAAAGTATGTAAACTATAAAATCTTGTTAAAGTACTTTGGCTTACACTAGCTCCACCTCTTAATAGTTCAACAATAGTTGTTCCAACCACAGGAACTGCATCAGGAACACCAGTTACAATTTTAACCGCCCAATATCCTACTTGATCCCATGGTAAGGAATAACCTGTTACACCAAATGATACTGTTAATACAGCAAGTAGTACTCCTGTTACCCAAGTTAATTCACGAGGTCTTTTAAATCCACCAGTTAAATATACACGAGAGCTATGTAATAGCATCATTAAAACCATCATACTAGCAGACCATCTATGCACTGATCGAATTAACCAACCTAAGTTTACAGTTGTCATAATATACTCTACAGATGAAAAAGCTTCACTAACTGTTGGTCTATAATAAAAAGTCATTGCAAAGCCAGATGCTACTTGAATAATAAAGCAAGTTAATGTGATTCCTCCTAAACAGTAAAAAATATTTACATGTGGTGGAACATATTTACTACTAATGTCATCTGCAATTGCTTGAATTTCTAAACGTTCTTCAGTTGAGAGTGAGCCGGCAGGTTCATAAATTTATTTTCTCGAATAAAGTATTTTCCCACTGACTTCCCTGCAAAACCGTACTTGAGACTTTCACCTCATACGGCTCCTGGAAAATAAAGACCTAAAAAATGAGATTATTTTCTATGTCAACGAATTTTTAACATTTAACCAATGTTCTTTTGCAAGTTATAATACATATAAACTCTATGCACATTGTTAATAATATTTTTACCTATTGAAACCATTATAACCATATATTATCTATCAATTGTACCATCTTAACGACAATATTGCAGCTAACATTGTAATTACAAATTAAACTTGCTTTAAAGCGTTATAATACCACTTTTTCCCGTTTGTCTAGCCCAGACTGAGTAAATATATTTCTCGATCAAATGGTGCAATACTTTCTTAGATCTATGCATGACGCTAAATATTTATTTTAGAATGTTTTTGAATCTGCAATTTAATCTCTTTATCCTTTTTTACACCAAATACCCAAAAATTATTCCCAAGAATATGCCAATATAAAGCTTTCAACTTATATTTGGACATTTTAGGATGACGCCGTCTAGCCCAATTCCATAAATGTTTATAAACATAGGAATCTAAAGCTTGAAAGTTTTTGCTCGAAATTTGAGTTTGTTTAGATGATACCCAACCCCGGATGAGAGGATTCAAACGATAGATGAGTATTTCTTGCTTAACACCTGTATATCGACGAATTGTTTCTCGAAGTTTCTTCCGATACACATCAATTCTATTACTAGAATGTTTAATAAAAGTTACATAATCTCTTTTAGAAAAACCTTTCGTGTCCATACCATATTTTCGTACACGTTGCTTCCGTTGGAAAATCTTACACGCCAAGAAAAAAAATCCCGGAGGAGTTCCATCTGCGGCGTTCTTCAAAGTATGAACTATTCTAGTTTTTATCGGATTGAGTTCTAATCCTAATGGCTTTAAAAACGTAAATGTGATCTGACAAACCTTCTCTAATACCTTCCTATCGTAATGCATGAATAAAAAATCATCAGCATATCGAACGTAAGTTAAAGAACATCCAAAAGCCTTTTGGAATCCTGCTATTCTATTTAGATATGTATCTAACTTATATCTCAGCCCATGTAGTGCTATCTGGGCTAATAATGTAGAAATCACACTACCTGTAGGTTTAGACATTTTAGAAATTAAGTAATAACCATCTTCCATTATGCCTGCTTTTAACCAAGCTCGAATCTGCTTGCGAATCCTCGAATAGGTTTTACATTTATCCAGTAGAGAGTCATGAGAGATTGTCGGAAAACACTGTTGTATATCTACATCTAGTACCCATTTTGGCTTTCGCTTAATCCCTAAACAAATTCCTTGAATAGCATTCAACATAGACCTATCGGCTTTGAATCCGTAATCATGCTCTTCAAACTTGGCTTTCCATTGAGGTGATAACGCTAAATACGCAAGCATTTGCTTGCAATGATCTTCAATGATTGAAATTGTGAGAGAGCATTGATTATCATCCTGTTGAGGAATGTATTGCCGTAAAATCGGCATAACTTTTCCATCTAATGTTAAACGATTAGCAAGTGCCAATCGTTTTGTTTTTGTTTTCATCAAAACATTATCAATACTAAGAGTCTTTTTTCCAATATTTTCCTGGGTAACCTTACGGACTGCATAATACTTTGCATGGTAACTAGAAATGAGAAGTTTCTGCAATTTATACATCTTTTCATGTTTTCCTTTCGCTGATGCTTTATAAATTCGAAGCTGAAGGCGGAAAACAGTTTGCTCCACAGTTAACCATGGGATATCTTGCCAGCTATTTATGTTCAATGACATGTTAAGTTTAACCTCCCTTATCTTATTATAAGCAATCAATATTTTCCGCACCACGTCTGCATATTCTGGGCATTACCCCTTCCTTGTAGGCGATGCACGTCAATTCGTGCTAAACTTTGGCTTCTTGGTGCATCCTTCCCACTTCACGCTTATATTAGTTCTACCTATAGTCCCTCAGGTAATAGGAACGCTGATGGGTTACTTCGTTCCATGTTCGTACACTGCTTACTTATATCTCGACTTTGTACCGGTGACAGGATACCCTAATTCCAATTGGTTAGTCTTCATCCCTATATATCACTATTCAACATACGTCACGATACTTTATTCCATCGATTCTCTTGGCAGATGATCTTATAAGCTCGTGATATACTATGTGGCCCAACCGTTGAACTTCTTGACCACAACGTTTTCCTGACAGGGCTTCCAACTACTTGGGTACCAAACCAAATTGCCAGCCTGCTCACTTAACGACAGGGTACTGTCGTATGGGACTTCAACCCATGTACGAACACAGCCTCGAATCGCACAACCAATCGTATACTTTTTTCATATCTATTATTTGATTATAAAATGTAAGAGTAATGCACGTATGCTACAAAAAAACTAGTTTCTGAGAGTATTACTACATCTCTCATGAATTAACTAATATATCTACGTATCAAAACAAATTTATTAAATTATTTTTACGTTGATCTTATATTAAAAACTCTCTAAACTTTATACGTGTTTACTATGAAATATAGCTATAAATCATACTTTACGTTTGTTTAAATTTATATTTATCTAAAATATCTATATAAATATAAACTAATTCGCTCTATTATCATGTTGCAATAGTATCGGTTGGACCATCTCCACCTTTCGCTCTAGATAACAAAATACTCTTAACTTTTTGATAAAGGGTATATACTTCGACTTCTTTATCATAAAAGCGATTCTTTATATTTATAGCAGCGTTTATATCTGCGTGCGTTACGTCCCCGTTTGAATGGTAAAACTTATCTCCATCCCGCTTACTTTACAGCTTACCAGATTTTGAGTTCATTGGTGAGGTATACGAAGCATTGACAAATCGCAGGTCAGAACCTCTAACCTTTGATATGTTCTTTAATCCTTAAAAGATGTGAAAAGAGCCTATGCACTTAAGTATCGATTGAGATCTCTTAAGTATTTTTTCTGTTTCAAGAAAAAGTGAAGTCTTTAGCTGTAATAATAGGTGCTTTATCGACCAATTGATGAGTAAAATTATAGACAATGTATTTAATTTGAGATTGATATTTTTATATTTCTTTTTATATTTCATTGTACCCAAATTATTTTTTTAATATTTTTACGTTTTTTTAAAGATAAGTTCTCATTTTCAGATAAAGCCAATAGTTCGTTTCGTTTTGGTTGTTTATCTTTTACATAATCTTCACCATAAAAAGAACCGTCAGAATTCAAAAAAACTCCTGTAGACTAATATCAACACCTACTTCGTTATGTTTAATACGAGGTCTTTTTGCTTCTTTATCTATACAATAATGAATTTCTACTTTATTATCTTTTAGAATAAGTCTTCATTAACCTTTAGGTTCTATGGCTATATTAAGATGTATATATACTCTTTTGCTTTATTTAAAGAGATATTTTTAACCATGTATTACCGGTTTGTTCTTAAGCTCTTAAGGTTGATATATTCGTACCTAATATTTTAGCAGCTTCGCCAATTTAAATTATTTTTACCATGTAAATTATCTTTTTTTTACATGCAGATCAATATATATATATTATAACATATTTTGATATACCGTGTCAATTTCCAGCAACACGAATTTTAGCATTTAAGATCTTATAATTTAACATGTAATTAAGGATACTAAGAAATATCATACCATAGACTTAAAAATAGCATAAATAGAATCTTCTCCTTCTTAAAATATCATTATAAAAAAATTTTAAGAAGAAGAGATAATATTGTGAAGTTTTATAATATCAAATACAATTTCCTAAAATCTATACTATTTTGTAGGCATAGTTTTTTTAAATCTTCATATAAAAAATTTATTTTTCTGTAGATTTAAGCTATAACATAGATGATATACTCTATTTCTATCATAATAATTCGTAATTATATTCTTCAGCTTTATGCAGTAAAAATATATAACAAATTTTAATATTGTATAATTGACAAAAATAATATAAATATTTATTTAATTGTTTATCTCTTAATACTTATTTATTTTGATATAATGTAATAAGTTTTAAATTTTTAGTTTTTAAATAAATATAAATAAATAATTCTTATAAAAACAAAATAACCCGTTATATCATATAATTTAATATATTTTAATATAAAATTTAAAAAAAGCATCATAAAAAGTGACATGATTTTAAATAAATTATTTTTTGTTAGATATTTTAAAGTTTCATATACGTATAATATCATAGATTATTTCTGAGTATACAGAATATATACTTTGCTTGTTACAGCAATTATTTTCTATCGTACATTTTTGTAAACAAATCTCACTATTACATTATATTAACATAAATCGTACGAATACATTATATTAACAAAACAATACGTATTAATATTTTTAATGTATTGTTTAATAAATACCTGAATCATCATACTTTTAACTTTTTATAAACTTACCTTATTCAAGATCAGTATTAAATGATAGAATATATGTACCAAATTAATTGGCATAGAAACCATATTAAAATGAATTAACATATAAAACATTAGATTTAGTATATATATTAAATATTTGCGTTCCTTATACTATTTACCATAGAATTAATTAGATACATTTATACAAAAATGATGTAATAGATTTTAATGATTAAATCTATTTTCATGTTGAGTATTTTTATAAATATTCATTTCGTATTATAAGGATTGAATAAAATATTTTTTATGAATATAAAAATTGATAGATATATATTTAAAATTTTTTTATATAACAAAATTAAACTTACAAAATTGCAATTTTGCTTTGATTTTTTATTATCACAATAAATCTAACAAATATTTAAATTTTATATCATACTTCCTTAGGAATTCTTGGTGGATCTCTAAAAAATACAGAGAAGAAGATAACCAATTCAAGTAGATATTGATACTATAATTTTTTTATATCTCTTTACCTAAACTACATGTATGGATTAATCATATTTTGAAAATAGATATTTTTAGAACATATTATTAAAATATCTCTTAAGAAAAACCTACATATAAATCAATGTTTAAATGGCTTAAAACTGAATTAAATTGATGTGAAGTTTTAAAAAATAACAAAAATTGAGTTTCGATGACGATATATTTTTAAAATGATCAATTAATTGTACATAAATTACAAATTATTTTGTAATCATTGAGTTGAAAAATGATTTTATCTCTCTAAAATAAAATTTTACAACGAGGATTTATTTGATTTAACTCTCTTCTAAATTTGTATATAAAATTAGCATTTTATACAGATTTGAAATTCTATAAACCAAGATATTCCATCTTTTATATGATATTTAATTCTTAATTTAATCAAAAACTTTTAAAACAAAATCTTTTAGATTACAATCATCACGATATATGATTATAAGTGAGTAAAAAATTTTTTGCTTTTTTGTAATACAAATTAAAAAATTTTATATATATTTTTTCCTATATATAAATGTATTCATCATTTTATAATTATTTTATGTATGATTTTGAAAAACATATATGGAGTTAGTTACATATACTCTCTCCATAAAATGAGCCGTATTATTTCATTATTGTATTGTAGTCATAAAATTTTTTATTTTTTTAAATTAATGTGTATCTTTACTTGTTACTTAAGCTCTTTAATATTTCACATCGATTAGTTTGTATACACTTATTTTGAAAGTTTATTCACTATGATTATTTCATTTTTCTAAAAATGTTCATTGTGATATTTATCATTTGTTGTTTTTTATTTTTTTTCTATAGTATCTTATGTTATAAAAATTAAAATAAATTTTAATATTTTATAATAAGTAGATTGATATTATTATTTTTCAATTTGTGTTTTATTGAATATAGAATAAAAATATTTATCTATACATGATATACTTTTTTCAATTTAGTTCTTTTCTTAATAAGTCGCACAATATAAATATCTTCAGTTTATAAAAATTGTTTTTATATAAATAGTATATTATTAATTAATCATACGTTTCGTTTTTTTTATTTTACTTAAAATAATTAAATCAACTAGTTTTTTTTATTATAACATCTAATTAATCTTAATAGATCCAAATTTTTGCATTCTGTAATCAATATTTTTTAATACTAGTCTAAATAATTTCAATAATATTAAAAAAAACAAATCATACATAGTTTTTGAATAAAAATGTAAATACTGATCATTTATTCATGATTATAATACATAATTTATGATTTATGTTATCTCCAAAATAATTAACATCTGTTATAAATAAAGTAACGTGATAGACAATACAACTTTTTTTTATTATGTGGTTATTATGAAGACGCACTTAAAGTTCCTGTTAATAAAAAAACATATACAAGTGTTTCCATAAATGACTCCCTTTGAAAATAATTTAATTAATTGTGTAACTATATAAAATATACTTTATTGATATTAACAAGATATTTAATTAAGATTTATATTTTTCCACAGTAATTGTGATTACATACTACTGTGGAAAAAAATCTATCATATCAGTTAATTACATATAAAAATATTTTTTATTCAACTATACAGATCCTTGTTTTTTAGTACTACGGTCTCCTAATTTTTGAAATGCACCAAACTCAACTTGTTCAGTAACTTCTGCTCCAATACCAGTAAATACATCCCTAAATAAAGTACGTGAACCATGCCATAGGTGACCAAAGAAAAATAGTAAAGCAAAGTTTGCATGACCAAATGTATACCATCCACGAGGACTGCTTCGAAATACACCATCTGATTCTAAAGTAGTTCTATCAAATTCAAACACTTCTCCTAACTGCGCTTTTCTAGCATATTTTTTAACACTTGGAGCATCAGTGAAGCTTTGTCCATTCAATTTTCCTCCGTAGAAGGAAACTTGTACACCTACTTGTTCTATACTATATTTTGATTCTGCTCTACGAAAAGGAATATCTGCTCGAATAACACCATCTTTATCTACTAGAATCACAGGGATAGAGTAGATTGGAGTTGTTTTTTATCTTTCTCAATACTCTCATTTGAAACCATACATTATAGTTTTTTATTATACGGCTAGTCGGAAATTTTGCTTTCAATCATTTCAAGGAATAAGGTTTGGGAATATTTAATTCTATATTTAGCCTATTTGGGTATTATAACAATCTCCATATAGAAGTTGCAATTTATCATAGTCGTCTTCACCACTATAAACATTATGAAAAATATAATCGACTTCCATATCTTTCCATTTTTAGATGCCGAATTACAAATTTTGAATTTTTCTTATTGAAAAGACAGATTTTTACATACTCTTGTAAGAAAGGATTAATATACGTACATGTGTAATCCAATAGAGAGTTGATCTATTCAAAAGTCGAATCTCAACTTGAATTTTGACATATTATTTATTAAGTTAGACTAATCATTATAACTAATGATTCTTTTGTCTTCAGTCATAAAATCTAACGCTTCGTTTTTATTTTCTTTTATTGTTTTTTTTTACAACTTTTTTGATACCACGATTATCTCAAATTACTTTTTTCGTAGTGAAGACTTTATATAACTAACAACACATTTTTTTTTTTGAGTTAAATAAATATTATCCATCCTAAGTTAATTAATAAATTTATAACTGCTGATTACAGAATTCTTTTTAACTTTCTTTCCAAAACAGATATTTATTTAAGCATATTTACATACTTAGCCACTTTACTCTATATTCCGTAATCTAATTCAACATATACCAGGAATTACCTTTCCCTTTTTCAAAGTTTTTGTCAAGTTGTTAATTCAAGTCATTCTTTAGCTTTTTGGACTAGCCTAGCCTTTTTCGAATTGATTATTTCCTACCAGAGCAAAAATTTGAAAGTAGAAAAGTTTTATTCGTTTTATCTTTTTATTTTGATTCGTTAAGCTATATCTATATAAAGGGAGTAAATGACAAATGCTTAGACTGATACGTTCATTGTCCAAATTACTTTCTACTTTACTAAATAAAAACTTGGTTCTAAATTGATGTTGATTATTGCACCATTATGCTCAATCGTTTTTGTTACGATAATTAATGTTCAATTTTTTTAATTTATCTAGCCAACGAGATTCTTTTTATATAAATATTTATATCTATTAATTGATTAATTCAGCTTCGCTTATCAAGTCTTGCTTCTTTAATCTCCACAGGACATTCTAGCGATCTATTCTCTGGGACATTAAACTTCCTATACTTCACAATTAGTTGTAAGACCAATTTAAAATTGTTATTTTACTTGCTTTATAGCCAAATTTAAGCAATGGAAATTACACACACATATAAAAGATAATTCAAGGATTTAGAAAAATGTTCTAGTATCATATAGTTCTTCTTCTCATAGGCTTCAGAACAACGAATCGCACGAACGTTTCAAAAAAAGTTGGCATACGTCTTACACTTAATTCTCTTCCTTCTTTATCTTGAAATATTGGATGACCTAACCAAGATTCAGCAATACCATCACCTTTATTCATAGGTCCTGCACGAAATAATCCTCCTTTGGCAGGATTGTTAAACTAGAATAAATAATTGCTTATTTATCCCGTCTTCAGATCCGGACGTGAAGCTTTCACCTCATCCGGCTCCCGGTTAATAATTCCCACTTAAAGCTTCTCCAGAACGCGTTCATTACGCGATTTTAGGATGTGACATGTTTTGTGAACTGCTTGGCAATTGGTTATCAAATCTTTTCCACCTTGACTTAGTGGTTTAATATGATTAACTTCTATAGTATCTGTTGATAGAAATTTATAATCACAAAGCGCACACATGCCTTTTTGTTGACTAATTAATTTCTTAGTCCTTGTACTATAAAAACTGTATTTTGACAATCGCATGCTCCAGTAGATGTGATTTCCATCGTAAACTGAAGCATTTCCTTTGACTTTTACAAATTTCTTACTAGAAATCCAACTTAACTTTGGAAGGTATGATTTTGAAATTTTACCATCCTTAATTTTCTTTTTACCATGTAAAATCCAATTATCTTGATGTTTAACACCGTTATATGTATATATTTTTCCAGAAGGGAAATATTTCTCTTTTAGTTTTGATCGATTTAAAGCCGGGGCTTTCCTTCGGAATACCCATGCTCTTAGTTGTCCAAAAATGGTATGATCCATTTTTTGAAATTCTGATGAACATTCTGAGTATTGAAAGTAATTTCTCCATCCAATTATGACGGGAGTCAACTTTTTGATTAATTCATAAGTTTATGTTGATTTGTTCCTTTGAATAATTGATCTTGTTTTGATAAGAAGATTCTTTTTACTTTGACAAGCAATATGTATTCGACAGCGGTATTTCTCATTGCGTTTTACTAATACAATGTAAAAACCTAGAAAGTCAAATCCTTCTGTTGTTTTTCTTATTGTGATTTTTTCTTTACTAAGAGTTAATCCCATTTGCTTTAACCAATTTTCTGTTAATTTTTGAATTTCTTCAAGTGAGTCTGCATAAGGAGAGATGATGACAAAGTCATCTGCGTAACGAGTGAAACCTAATTCTTTTGCTCGTTGTACTTTTCCTTGTTTTTTGTTGCTATAGATAGAGTTGGCATACCAACTTTTTAGATGAGTTCCTAATCCATGTAAAGCGATGTTAGATAATAACGGCGATATCACACCACCTTGAGGTGCCCCTTTGTCGTTGGAAGAGGTGATTTGTTCTGATTTATTTCTATTTGCAAAGCTTGTCATGATCTCAGCTTTAAGCCAGGCTCTTATCTGATTTTCAATAATTGGTAAGGTATCTAATTTTCTTAGTAAAGCGTCATGATTGATTTGATCAAAAGATTTTGAGATGTCAGCGTCTAAAACGTATTTTGGTTTTGATCTGGTGCTTGTGAAAACATTTTCTATGGCATCCTGGCAGCTACGTCCAGGTCTAAACCCATAAGATTGTGATTCAAAGACTGCTTCCCATTCTGGTTCTAAAGCGAGTTTAACAAGATTTTGCTTAGCTCGGTCTCTAATTGTTGGAATACCTAGCGGTCGCATTTCTATTTTACCTGGTTTAGGAATGTATGTCCGACGAATTATGTCGGCTTTTCCGTTAAGTGTCAAAGAATTAGCTAATTTCCATTTTTCTTGCGGAGTTGTGTAAAGTTTATCATCAATTCCTTTAGTATTTTTCCCTTTGTTAAGAGTTGTTACTTGCCTTACTGAAAGAAGTTTGGCATCAAGACTGTAAATGAGTTTTTTCTGTAAATATTGTACAACACCCCTTTTCTCTTCTTTCCTAGCTTTGTAAATACGACGTTGAATCCTGAATACTCTAGATTGAACTAATTGCCAATCGATTTTATTCCACGCTAATTCATTATATAAATTGCTCATAAATCGGATACCTCGTAAATTTTTATTAACCCATTGGTACGTCTGCATATCTAAAACACATTTTCTAGCATTTTAGCATTCGCTTCTTACCAATGTCCTACCTCTAAACGCCATAAGGAAGCGTAATATTGAGAATCAATGTTACTAGGTTTTCCCTCCATTATCTATGGAGACATTTAGATTTTTCCTTGTTCCTTCTATATATATTTTCGACATACTTAGGACGATACAATACTCGATAGCAGGTTGTATTTATCAAAATTTCAGCCAGCCATCGGAAATATTATGTCTAGTCCTGCACTAAGATTCCAGACTTTATACAAGTCACTACATTTGGAATTATCAAGATTAAATATCTTTGAGTTGAGAGCTCATGAAAAGGATCCTTATATGTCTACCTAAAAACCTTTTGCTTTAACTTCATTCGTACCTACCGAATTATCAAGGTAAAAAGGGCAAATGACTGGATTGATTGTAGGAATTTCACCTAATATATAGATGCTATCGAAATTTGGAATTCCAAATTTCAACTTGTGCTTTCATTGAATTCCAATGTTACACAATTACAAGTCGCACATTTCCAATATAATCATAAAATGCTAATTTATCAGGTATATTTGACCATGCTTCTTGAGGAGATATTCCACTTTCTACAAAAGTTTCTACTCTACGTTCAATTTCTTGTTGAAAGTATCCACTATCCCATTGATAACGAGTTGGTCCAAACAATTCAATTGGTGTAGTAGCAGATCCATACCACATAGTACCAGAAGTAATAAATGCAGCAAAAAATACAGCTGCTATACTACTTGATAAAACAGTTTCAATATTACCCATACGTAAAGCACGATATAGTCTTTGTGGAGGACGTGCAGTCAAATGAAAAGCACCTGCTAATATTCCCACAATTCCTGCTGCAATATGATGAGAAGCAATACCTCCAGGATTAAATGGATTAAAACCTTCAGGTCCCCATGCAGGCGCTACAGGTTGAACTTTACCTGTGATACCATAAGCATCTGATACCCAAACTCCTGGTCCAAATAAACCTGTTACATGAAATGCACCAAACCCAAAACATAATAGTCCAGATAATAGTAAATGTATACCAAAAATTTTTGGTAAATCTAAAGCTGGTTCACCAGTTCTAGGATCACGAAATAACTCTAAGTTCGGTCAGTATACAAATTACTTCAGAAAACTCCCTTTCAAAACTGTACTTGAGCTTTTCAACTCATATAGCTCCTCCGTACCTCACTGTAGACATGTATTTGATAATAACAATGCCTATGAACTAATCGAAATTTTAAAAAATTTTTAGATTTGGTTATTTTTTCAGTGTTATCTCGCCTATTTCAAATATATTATTAAAATAAATGGCTAATTGCACTATTTGCATTTTTCGTTCTGTTACCTATACCATTTGTGTTTTGTTGACAAGAAAATCGCTAGCCAGCTATTGCCCTAATATTTCGTGTCGCCATCATATAAATACTTATTGACTACCTATCTCTGCCAATTTTTTTGCAGTAGAACAAAGTATACATAGAACGTTAAGGGCTAACAAATATCCATGTAAGTCTTTCAAAACTATGAAAATATTTATTAATAATCCCTTTCTTTCTTTTTGATGAATGTTTATTATAAGCCTAACAAAGTAATCTATTAAAGATACGCTCGGCACAATAATAAATACTTTATTATTATCTATAAACACGTAATAATTTTTTCTAGCACGTATAATTATACTAAATTAGCTTTTATTACGGACTTTTTTCAATTTCTTTGACTTTATTACTGCGTTTTTGAACTCTTTTCTTAGCAGGGACTTCGCGTAAATAATAATTTAAAAGTTTTTTCTTTCAAAGATAATTATTGATTTTAAACACAAGCGGATTTGTTTTCTAAATCGTGGGATAGTAGTTAACTAATTCAAAAGAGGCTTGTTTGCAATTGTTAGTAAACATTGCTCAATGTTCCCATCAAATAAATATTTAATTTTTGTTTGAGAGTTTGACAAATTATTACCCTGGCATCTTGACGTGAACTTCCTGGTAAAAAACCATAGAACATAGCTACTAAGCTCCCATCTTGCTTATTATTTCGACTCGAGTGCAAGTGTCATCAGAAAAAGAAATTGTTTTGTCCTGCCTCTGATTCTAGACGCTACTTATAAGATTCGACTTCCTGTCAATTGAAAGTTCCTTAACAAGATCTATTCTTTATTAGGTGTTCAGTAAGTCATACCATTTAAGCAAAATCTGTGAGTGTCCTAAATAATACGTCTTATTACAATAAATTTGGCTGAGGTCAGAACCACGAGTGTTTTTGGTAAAGATCTCAGAGTTTTCAAATCCTTTCGAAAACTCTCACCATAAATCCTGTATTAAATCTTACTTATTAGTTTTTCGAACTTAGTCCAATGTAAATAACTCCATTGCTATCCTTTTGTCATTTTTAGTCTATACTTCATATTAAATTCAATTAGTTATTTATAAATTCGATACGACGTATATACTAAGTAAGGGTCTTCATCCCTTACGACTATAAACCCTATTCGTGAGACATACATTCCTACCTACATGTCTCATTTCGTCCTATGTTTGAGTAAGATACCTTGTGCTCAATGCAAGGAAAATTATGTATTTCTCCAAGTTCCGTGAAAGCTATTATGCGGTGATACGTCGAAGCTTTAACATGTCCCATTCAGATAGATCTACTGCATTGGGCTACTTGCAGTAGGAATATGGGGAATTACTATATTTAGAACGAGGCTACGATGCGAACTAATTGACCCTTCGTTCGGCAGTTACATGTTTTTATTCTACTTCTTTGCTTAACTAACCTTCACTCCTATGATCTCGCTTATATAGATCTTTAGTTCTTAATAAAATTCTTGAGTATATTCATTACTCTATCTTTAAACTTTAAATTAGATCTTTGCTGATTTATCTGAATAATATTATAATTATAAACCAAAGACTAATTGATCTTTAATCGTCTACCACGACGGATGAGTTTTACGCCTATAATCTAACGACAGTGCTACTCCTACCTTTGTTAAGTGTATTTAGAGGTATGTCTTTTTACTAAAATAAACTTGTCGCACATCCCAATATACCCAATGCCAAATAGCAGCTAAAAACAGTAAACCCGATAAGATAATATGTGTTAAAGCAACACCTTCAAAACTCCAAAGACCTGGATTAGAAATACTATCTCCAGTAATACTCCAACCACCCCAAGAATCTGTAATACCTAGTCTAGTCATAAAAGGCATTAGTCGGGTAAGATGATAAATTACTTAATCAGTCTCCCCTCAGATCCAGACGTACACTTCTCAATGCATCCGGCTCAAGCATAACATAATTTCTAATTTGACACAGAATTTATGCGGTTACTTTTGAATGATAATTTTCGTCATAACAAGGTTCATGTAATAAAATCAGATTATCATTACATCATTGCCGCCATCTTTTTTAGGAATTACATGATTTAAATCTAAAATATCTGATTATAATGGATCAAGATACATATTACAAGATAAGCAAATAGCTTTTTATTTAAACTAAATTGCATTTTTGAATTGAAAAAGTTTGTTGGGTATGTTTCTAATGTAGTATTTTTCTAGATAATGTTTATTAGTTAAATCCGATGCATTTCCATCTAATATCGTTGGAGTTTTGACTGATACTTGATTTTGTTTCAAAGAATATGAAAGTACCTTTAAGTTTTGACTCCCATCGATGAAAGTCCATCTGTTATTGATCTTTTGCCAATATTTTAAGAAAATCCATTTACGTGATTTTCTACCATGACGTCTCAGACCCCATTTTATTAATCTCTCAAAAAGATATTTATTCATTATAGACCAAACTTTCCATATGTCGTTAAATAAACTATAATAATTTATCCAAGTACTAATGGTTGAATTTAGCTTGTGTATCAATAAACTACTGTCCTGATTAATCTTAGTAATATGTTTAATAACACGTTTATGTGCAGAAATACTTTGATCCGAGATCCTTAATAATAATCTTCCATTTTGTGAACGGAAAGTCCAACCTAAAAAATTAAATCCATCTTCAATTCTGCTAATTGATGTTATAGAATCGCTTAATTTTAACCCTCTGATTTCAAGAAATTCAGATATAATCTTTTTAACTTTTTCTAACTGACATACTGTTTTACCGGTTATAATAAAATTATCAGCATATCTAACTACATTAACTTTGAACTGTACCTGTTTCAAGTACCCTTTTTTAACCTTATAGTTTTTAATTGGTTTCATCTATTTCATAATAGCTTGTTCTAATCCGTTAAGAATTAAATTTGCAAATGTTGATGAAATAAAACCAGATTGTAATGTCCCTTTATTTGTTGAAAAGATCGTATTACCATCAAAATGTCCTGCCTTTAACCAGCTTTTTAACACCTTAGTTTCCATTGGTGTATTATTTAAAAGCCAATCGTAGTTAATTTTATAGAAACATTTTTTGATATCACAATCTAAAATCCATCGAGAGGACGTAGTTTTATCTAAAAGGTTTCGTAATTGGGAGTGTTTATCCCAACATCCAGAATTTGAACGCAATCCGAAAGATCTGAAATCACTTGTTGCTTCAACTACAGGTAGAAGACCAAGATTCCAGAGTGCCTGATAAGCACGATCCTTGATACACGGTATCCCTAACAAACGTTGTGAGCCGTTCGATTTGGTCATATATATCATCTTTAAGGAACGTGTCTTGAACCTCTTTTTTAACTCAAGAGTTGCTTGAAGTTTACGTTCTGGGGTTATCCAGATTTCCCCATCAATTCCAGGATTTCTTTTTCCTGAGTTTTCTTGTGTGACTAATCTAACTGCCTTTAAACGTGCAGATATACTCGTTATTAGAAGTCTTTGCAAATTTCTAACTTTACGATAATTACCATTCTCAGTAGCCCTAGTAATTCTGTATTGTAACATTGCAACTGTTTTCTCAACTTTATTCAAGTTTACACCGGTCCATTGATCTACCTTTAATGGGTGATAAATCGACCCTTTATGTATTTGATTCATAATGAGTCCTCATAATTATTTATTTCAACGCTCTTTTAAAGGTTTTCTGACATGCATTTCAACCTCGGAACTACCAATACACCAAAGAGAAGTCAGCTATTCCTTTCGGTCAAAGGCACATGTATTATGTTTTGAATAACTTTTCAGCCTTTATTCTTGCTATTAATACAAAGCATTCGCTTTTTTTCTAATCCTTTACCCTCCAAATTACTTTTGCTTTGTTACCTCCGCATTACCAAAATAAATTTTGGAAATTTGTAGAGTTTACCTCGTCTTAGATAAAGCATTACAGAATGAGTTCTAGTTAAAGTTGACGCCGTCACCTATTATAGGGCCGTGGAATCAGTTTGTGAATTCCAACCAAGGTGAATTTATATCTTACCATCTGAAAGGATCAACAATATTTAAGGAATCACGACGCATTGTACCTTTTATTCTACTCCAACATTCTTTCGGCAGCCTTTGAAAGTTCAGATAGAATAAATTTATGAATTGATTCTCATCACAAACGCTTGTCCCTCGCTTCAGGCATTTCGTTACCCATTTGCCTTAAAGGTAAGCCTCATATGGGCCACATATGACGATTAAAATCGCATACTTTATCCAGATATTAGTCCTTAATTGTTATTAAGTTCCTAACTTCGAGTCGCACCAAACATTCCTTGTCTCCACATTGGATTTAAAATTGGATCTGATGGATCAAATACAGCTAATTCGTATAAAGCCATTGAACCTGCCCATCCAGATACTAGGGCTGTGTGCATTAAATGTACTGCAATTAATCTTCCTGGATCATTTAACACAACTGTATGTACACGATACCACGGTAAACCCATGAATTTTTATGCATTGATATTTATATTTATATTGTTTATTTTATATATTATCATCATTTGAAATCTGTAAAGAAAATATTAATATGGCACAGATTATAAGCTTATATTGCAGAATATTAAAAAATATCAGTAATTTCGATTAAATAACATTTTTATATAGTTTTATATATTTTTATATATAATAGATATGTTGTTTAATATATTTAATAAACTACATCAATTAGCTTACATAATTTCTTACTATATATTTTTATTTAGAGCTAAATAAGTATTAACTTTATACTGGGATGCTTTCAACAAATATTTATAAATTGATGTATCTTTTGATATAGATACATCTTTTTTATAAGCTGTATCTAATATTATGTATGCTATTGTACAGTTATCATGTTTTAAAAGTTAATTATTAAATTAAAAGTTTATAATATATACAGTAAAATAAATAAATAAATATAATGTAAAAAGTAATAATGATCATAGAATAAGATATGTATCGAAATTTTGTGTACATTTTTGCAAATACATCAATTTATGTTCACTTTTATAAAAAAGTTAGTTTTTTTATTAACTTAATCCTAATTTTTTGACTTATATTAAAATATATGCTACTATATCATATGATTTAAATATTAACTTTAATATAAGCTTTTTTGGGATAGTATATTAAATTCACTATTTTTCTAAAGATATTATACGAATTTTTATATATTTTTTTGTATATTACTTATAATTTTAATAACTATTGATTAGTTTATATTTCATGAATTTTAATATTATATGATAAATAAACACGGATATATAAAACATCATTAATATTTATGATAAAAACTTTCTTTTAAAAAAATTTGATATATACAACAAGAGAGAGATATAACAAGATAAGAAAAATAATCTTGCTTTTAATTTTATTAACTACCCTAGCTTTTTATACATTTTTTTCAATATATGATCATAAATTTACAGTTATACATTCCATTACTATAACTTTTATTAAATAAATATTAGATCTAATATTTATTATTTATTACAAATTACTTATAAAGCTCATTTATCTTAATATTTATATAGTTCTTTTTTTTTATGTTATTGATTATCTGACTTAGCAGAATTAATTATATCTTTTTATTAAATCTCACTTTTACTTTTTGTATAAATGGAATTGATGTACTAAAATATAACGTTTCACAGGATCTATAGCAAGCAAACGAACAATTCCTCCTGTCAATTTCTATTTACAAAATTTTACTTTATAATATATATGGCTTTCTAACTTAAACAATTTTATATCTATAGCAAATGTTTACTAAACAAAATGAAAGATTATCTTTTTAATACAAATATTACTTGGCATAGTTCTATTTTAAAGTACTTCAGCGTTTATAAACGTGAAATTTTTTTAAACCAAGTATGTCTAGTGATAAGAAGTGATCAAGATTAGAATGTCGTTCTGAGCTCGCGTATATTCTTTAATCTTTTATTAATTTCGGAAAATGTTTAACAGCTTACAGATCTCAAGTATGTTCATTGGGACATTCTACCTAAGTCCAATTTATTACTATCCAGTTTTAAACTTTTGATAATTACAATGAAAACAAAATTAAAAACTTCTAAGACAGCATTTAGCAGTTTGTAATTTTTAGCATACTGCTTAACTTATGTAAAAAATATTAAGGTTTATTTTTAATTTTTTCTTACTCTTTTATCAACTTTAATTTTATATTTGTCTCAATTATTGAATCTTTTTGTTTTTTTTATAATTATCTTTATGTCTTATTTAATTTTTGATTTTCTAGTAGCTTCAGAATTTTAAACTTAAAAAATATTACTAGAAATACAAAATTTTTTAACACCCAGATTAACTTCTATTTTAGGATCTGAAATGAATTTTTATAAATAAATAATATCTGTCTAGAATCATATATTTAAATGAAGAATAAAAGATTTAATCAAATAAACAAGCTCTCTATGCTGCTGAGTTCTAAATAAATATTGTAAAATATAAATTTTAATTTACTATATCTTTTTTAACCGTAAGTTTTTACATATAAGTTGTGCAGAAAAAATAATTTGTTTTTTATTTTGCACTGTGGAAAGGAAAAGTTTTCTTTACTTTTTAAATTAATATATACACTTGTTAATGTTAGACTATCTAGCTCTTTTAGGAAATCAAAATATTTTTTATAAGACACTAAATTTGTTTGTAACATTTTTTTGTTCTGTATAATATACCATTTTGTGTTAAATGAATCGATAACTTCCAAAACTTGTTGCAAAAAATCTGTAGCTTCTTTTATTGTTCAAAAACAAAAAACTTTTAAACAAAAATCGAATTTCTAGCAATTCTTTTTTTACCAGTTTATTGTTTTCTGATTGATGCACATTAAAGGATTTCAATAATAAACTTTTAATATTAGCGATTATATAATAGCAAGAGATATACCATGCAGCGCTTTTTTTTGTATTTAACAATTAATGCGTAATAATGTAAATTATATTATCATGATTCTTAATATCAAGTTTCATGATAATATATATTTTGTATACACTAATTATTATAAAAGAACACTCAAGATACTGTCACTTTTTTATTAATCTTTCTCTATCTCTCAATTGGCAAAGCTTGAAGTAAAAATTTTATATGAAATAAAATAAACTATTGGATTATTTTATTTTTTTAATTTTTATACGCATAATACACAAATTTATAATATGGGTTGATATTTTATATAAAGAATCATTAATTTCTAATTTTTTTAATAAATAAATTTTATTTTTTATAATAACATACATGTCTCATAATTTTTATATAATTCTCCCAGATTTATAATCGGAAGAATTATATAAGCAATGTTAAATTGAGATTATTTATAAAAATAATCATTATATCCGAATTATATGATTAGCTTAAACCAGAGCAAATGTAATCAAAATATAATCCCATTTCTTTCCCTGCGTCAGCTCCTACTAAGCTACTAGTTACTTCTTTCATTGCTTGAATAGATTGAATAGTTGCACCAATAGGTACTCCTAAAGAGTTATAAGTTTCTTTTAATCCATTTAAAACTCTTTCATCTAAGATAGAAGGATCACCTGATAACATTCCATAAGTAGCATAACGTAGATAATAATCTAAATCTCTGATACATGCAGCATATCTTCTTGTAGTATACATATTACCACCTGGACGAGTGATATCAGAGTATAATAATGATTTTGCAACAGCTTCTTTGATGATTGTTGCAGCATTTGCAGCAATTGTTGCTGCTGCTCTAACTCTTAACTCTCCAGTTTTAAAATAGCCTCTTAATTTCTCTAATGAGTTATCATCTAAATATTTGCCTTGAACATCTACTGCATTAATTACAGATGTAATAGCGTCTTGCATAAATTTTTTAAATCCTTTTAATTCTAAAAAAAGAGTCACAATAATAGGTTAAAAATGATAGAATAGATTTTATTGCATTGCACCTAAAGTGTAATCAAAATAAAAACCTGCTTCTGCAGCATCTTCACCTGATAATAATGAACATGCAACAGCTTTCATACTTCTAATACCTTCTGCAACGCCAGAAATTGGTGTTCCTAAAGAATTATACATTTCTTTTACACCTACTAAACCTATTTCTTCAATCGGTGTTACATCACCTGCAACGATTCCATAAGTAACTAGGCGTAGATAATAATCTAAGTCTCTTAGACAAGTTGCTGTCATTTCTTCACCATATGCATTTCCACCTGGAGAAACTACATCTGGACGTTTTTGAAATAATTGTTGTCCACCTTGTTTTACGATTCGTTCACGGTTATCTGTTAAAATTTGTGCGATACGTAAACGACGCTGACCTGATAAAACAAAATTTTTAATTCTGTCCAATTCTCCAGGACTTAAATATCTAGCTTCAGCATCTGCGTTAACAATTGATTTTGTAACAATACTCATTAAATGAAACTCCTTTGAAAACTTTTAATTGAATAAGGCCCAAACAGTGTGATATGTTATATAATAATTTGTATAAGTAATTTTAAAAAGTAAATTAACTAAAAAAAAATTAAAAGTTATTTCTCATAACATAAGAATTAGATTGAAATTTAGAACTGGTATATCAAAAGAATACGTTCTGATACGGTACCAATAAACTGCTAAAAAAATATACTAACTAGGATTAGTAGTCTATAAATATGTATGATCATAAATAAATGATACTATGTTTATTCATATATTTTTTTTATATTAATAGAAATAATTTTAGTTAGATAACATATGTAACATATTTAAATAAAATATATATAGTAATATAAAAATACGACTATTGACATTAATAAGATTTTTCAAAGATATGAATATACAATATAATTACTTACTTTTAATTTATGATTATATATATTATATAATATTTTAATATATTGTCAAGTTAAACATAAGAAATACTGTAATGTCATTATTATTTCTACCATTTTAGTACTTTGATTGAACAAAAAAATTATCTCTTACTTAAAAAAGTTTATATATAATTAATTAGACGATTACATACATTCTAAACAAAAAAATTTCATATTCAATCAACTCCATTCATATTATATTTAAATGTAAATATTGGTCATATATATTCTTACACAAATATTAGTTTGATGTAGTTAGAAATAAATTTTAATTCAATATTGTAATTCTCTTAAATTTGTTAGAAAAATACAAATACTTCTTTTATACGTATAACAGTTAAGTTATTGTCATAAATATAATAGCAATACTTACTCAATATACTATTAGAAAAATAATAAAAAGCATAAAATTTGTAAAAAAAGAATATATATGATATATATTTAAAATATAAATTTATTTACCTATTTACATTTAAAATATGAGTTTATTAATTATTGGCGCAACAGGTAATTTAGGAAGACAAATTGTCAAACAAGCTTTAGATGAAGGATATCAAGTTAGATGCTTAGTTAGAAATTTACGTAAATCTATTTTTTTAAGAGAATGGGGAGCTGAATTAATATATGGTGATATATGTATTTTAGAAACAATTCCTAGATGTCTATACAATATCTCATGTGTTATAGATAGTTTAACTGCTAGACCATTTGATACACAAAAATCTATAGAAATAGATCTTTATAGTAAAATTTATCTAATTCATGCATCTGAAATTGCATTAATTCATAGATATGTATTCTTCTCTATTGTTAATGCTAGATTTTATAATAATGTACCTTTAATGAATTTTAAAGTACAAATAGAGTAAGTTCTGTTATTTATACAAATAAAAAATAAATAAAAAAATAGAAGTAATTCCAGACATTCGCTTATAACAGTTATCATAGCTTAATAAAATGATGCACACGCCAGGCTCCACGATATTTATAACTAAAAATTATTATTTATTATTTATATTGTGATTATAAATAACAACCAAACAGACACACACACAAAATTTTTTTAAGTATATATTATACAACATCTATTAAGAGTATATATCACTAATAAATAAAATATAGATTATTAAATCTAACTCTAAAAATTATTATTTATAATTAACAAAGACGATATCTAAAAATATAATTATATCATCAACGTATATATATAGAATCATATAGTCAACAAATAACAATAAATGACAAAGTTAGATCATCATAAATTTATACACATATTTTTAATGGTAATCATCTTTTCTTATAATAATCATTAGTGCTTCGAGAAATATTAAAATATTGGCAGATTACTTAACAACTAAAACAATCATTACACTAATTGTTTTAAATATTTTACAATTTAGATAAATGTCTCATTACTTATCATAAACTTCATAGCTGTAAAAGATAATTATCTTGTCTCCAGTTTAACATTAGAGGATATATAACAAGACACCACCCTACTCTATACTAAATGCTTTAGTTTGACTCGTTAAACAGTTATAATATATAAAACATCTGAAGAAAGATGTTACAGTTTCCATCAAAATAATATAAACTAATTTCTCATTTTACAATTGGTTAGCGATACAATATTAAGATAAATAGTTATACTATTTTATAATAAATATCGATGTGCTTTATAAGCTTAGACAACATAATGATATCCAAACAAATATATATTATATACATTAGTTCTTATTTTAATGTTTTTATAAATGATAATTTAAATAAAAAAGATAAGTTAAGAACCTCTTATGTAAAAATTATATTATAAAATATACTCAAGCATGTTCTTCATATGACAAAAGTTTACATGTTTTTTATAGGCAATATAATTTGTTCAATAAAACTATATAGACCTTCTTAAAGAATCAAAACTAAAATATTCTATTTTTCAACTAGAAGGTTTTTTTCAAGGTATAATACAGCAATATGCCATACCTGTGTTAGAAAATCAAGCTGTGTGGACTACGCAAGAATCTTCTTCTATTGCATATATAGATACAATTGATGTTGCAAAAATTACACTACTAAGTCTTAATAGCCCCAAAATGGAAGATTGTATTATACCTTTATTAGGTAACCAATCATGGTCTTCTAGCGAAGTAATTTCTTTATGTGAAACCTTATCTGGTCAAAGTGTCAAAAAAAGATATGTTCCTCTTAATTTACTTTTTATTCTTAGAAAATTGTTACTTTTTTTTGCTTGGACAGAAAATATTGGAGAAAGATTATCCTTCATAGAAATTTTTACAAAACAAAGTACCTTAACCCAAAAAAAACAAGAGTGGAGTCAAATATTAGACATCGAATTAAATACACTAAATAGATTAGAATTATATCTACAAGACTACTTTAATCGTATTTTACAAAAAGTCAAGACGTTAAATTTTGAACAAAATAAAAGTAAAACAAATGATTCATCTAATAATCAATTTTAATTTTTTTCTTTTTCTATTTTCAAAATTTGAGATCTAACAATTTGTTACTAATCTATTATATGCTTAAACTATCTCCTAAACTACTTTATCTAATTAAATATATTAAATCAAGGGAATCAAATTCGATAAACAAACAATTGCAATTAATTGACGAGATTGCTCAAGAAAATTCTAGTAGCCTAGAAGGGTTATTATATATTTTACAAATATCTTATAAAAGCAATACATTAAAACCTAACTGTATATATGGTTATATATACCAAACTTTATATAAATCTGAATATATCTACGTTGCTAATATACTTAAGCGACAGTTTCCATTGGGTATAGTAAAATTTAATTCTAGTTATGATATCAACTATGATAAATTACATTTATTACTAATCGAACAAAAGTTTCAGTTCGATATATTTTTTAAAAACAATAGTATAGTATACTAATTACAAACAATAACTTATAAGTATCGATACTTTCATTTTCTTAAATATGTTAAATTTATTATTTAATAATATATATATATATATATATATATATGCTATTAATATAATCATAAGTATATTAATAATAAATCAATCTTATATTAGTAAATTGTAGAATCATCTAATTCGAACAATAACACATGATTTTTAATTTTGATTCCACAACTTTCATCAATATATTCCTTTATGCTTAAAAAATATATTATTAAATAAAAATATTTTTACTTTATATATTACATCTTATATAGCATCAATTTTTTTATATCTCATAATTAATCTTTCCTCCAACTGTAATGATTGTTTAAAACCGTATTAATAAAATATTTAATGTACAGTTTTTTATAGAGATACTTGATTATCCTAAAGTAAAAAATTACTCTTCAAGAGGCTGATAAATTAACACAAAACAAATTATGCAAACTTGCTAATATACCCAATCAGAACAGAACATGGCTTTATTTTACAGATATAAAGAAATTACCTGGACAAGATTTACAACATATTGATCAACTATGGAATATATACTCAAAAGGTAAGTTTGGTTTTTCAATACAAAAAAAAATTTGGCTACAAAGTAATAAAGACTGGAATCAATTATGGATTAATTTAGGATGGCAAATAAACAATAAATTATGTCGTTATCCGTCAGAATTCATTTGGGAAATAAATGCACCTAATGGCCATTTACCTTTATTTAATCAACTACGTGGCGTTAGATCTTTAGAATATTTATTTGATCATCCAGCATGGTTATCTTGAATAATTATTTATAATGTTTCCTTTTAAAAATTGTATCTTAAATAATATTTTAGATCTATCTCATATTAAAAATCACTTATATATTAATTATTTTCAAACCCGTATATATATATCACAAACTTTTATTTCAAAATATTAAAGATTGTATAAAAATATATAATTATTTATACAATCTTTAATATTTTGAAAGCTAAATACCTATGACAATTAAAAAAATTTATACGGCTTATATTAACCAATATAATAAAAAGGAAAATTATTTTAGTGAATAAGATTTTATCCAATTGTAGATATTAATAGAATCTAGATTCTATCTTTCAATAAATATATAGGCATACTAAAAAATCATAAAATTTATATTTATGCTAGAGTATCCACACCAAAACAAAAAAATAATTTAAAAAATTACAAACTATTTTTACTGGATTATTATAATCGCAATGGTTTTACTTTACATGATATATTTAAAGATATTGCAAGTTGTATTTCGTTTAAAAAAAAAGATTTTTGCATTTTGTTAAAAAATTTTTAAATTATGAAATCAAAAATATATATTTTTACCAAACATATCATGTAAGTTGTATAGGATTTTTTTTATTTCAATATTTATTTCATAAATTTGGAGCTAAAATTATTGTCATTAATGATTTTCTCGATCCTATTCCAGATAAAAAAGACATTCTTCACTAAATAGTTACTATTATTTTTCGTTTTTCTATAAAATTTAATAGCTAACGAAGAAAAATATTTTACGATTCAAAAAGTATACTATACTATATATCTAAATCATTCTATATATTATTTATGCCCAATGCTTAAAACCATGAAAGCTAACGTCATATCTTGAAACATAATTTTGAGCAATTGCAACAGTTTTCACATAATAAGAATAATCTTTATAATTAACATTTATATATAAGTAATCAGAATTATAAAGATTATCAAAAATATTTATCATATTACAAAATAGATAAATTTATGAAAAATATAATCAATTTTAAAAATTAATTTACTTATAAACTCATTGGTAAATTTGAAGTGGCTCAACAAAATTAGATAAATTATACATCTTTGATTCAATTTATTAAAAAATATAAGGAAAATATGGAAACCTTTAGAGGTATTCCAAGATTACCTAAATATTTGGATAAAAAAAGGTTAAGTTCCTTTAATCATGTCAAATGGTAAAAATACAATGACAAAACATCAGGTAAATATATCAAAAGATAGAAAAGGCATAGCTAAAATTAGCTTTACATAAAACTATTAAAGAAATTTACTTTGTATGTAAAAAAACAGAAGAAAAATTATGATCTTCTGACAATATTTTAGCTATTGATTTAAGAGTAAACAACTTATGTACTTGTAAAAAGAATATCAATTGACTTATCATGATTTCAGTAAAAAAATTAACATCGATCCATCAATTTACAACTAAAATTCCCGCTAAACAACAAGAAAAAATATCTAAATGGTTAACCTGCTAAAATACACAACGATATCAAATATAAAATCAACTATTTAAATCAAAAAACTGCATCGTTTTACAGAAAAACAAAAATGTAAAGTGAATGATTAGTTACCTAAAATATCTGATCATATTATAAAACTATCCATCAAATATAAAATCTCTAATAAAATAGTGTATAATATACCTAAATTTATATTTACATTAAACTAACAGTAATACAATGATTGCATCTTATTTACCATCTATTCTTGTTCCGCTTGTAGGATTAGTTTTTCCTGCTGTCGCAATGGCTTTATTATTCATCTATATCGAATAAACATGAAATAAAATATACATGTTATTATGTATGTTTTATTTCATGTTTGAATTATATTATATGCATTTATTTATTTAAGATTCTATAATAAATTAGAAATTTATTTTTTAGTATATACATAAATAAATTTATATGACAATTTTAGTAAATGATATATTAAATTTATAAATTTAATATATCATTTATTAAATACAATAATAAATAGAAACCCTTCTAACCATACTTTGATAACAAATAATTTCATGTAAATTGATTCGTATATATATATATATCGTTCATTTACATCAACATTAATTTTACAATACTTGATAAAAATAACTTTTGAGATATGTTTTTTTTATATAATAAGTAACTTAATTCACCAAACAATCTTCTATATCCGTTATATTTTTTTTAGCTTTTTAAAAAAAATAGATTAATTTGATTTTTAAAAAATAAAGTTTATATATTTATATTTTTCATCATGTATATAGAAAATTTTATATTTCCGATAAAAGTTTCCTTAGTAAATCTTCTACATTTTATTTGGAAATTGATTGATTTTAATTGTTTTACTGAAATCATAATAAGTCAATTGATATTCTTTTTACAAGTACATAAGTTGTTTACTCTTAAATCAATAGCTAAAATATTGTCAGAAGATCATAATTTTTCTTCTGTTTTTTTACATACAAAGTAAATTTTTTTAATAGTTTTATGTAAAGCTAATTTTAGCTATGCCTTTTCTATCTTTTGATATATTTACCTGATGTTTTGTCATTGTATTTTTACCATTTGGTATAATTAAAAAAAAGTAAACTTTTTTATCCAAATATTAATCGTGTTTTGGACTCCCTTTACAGAATTCAATATCCTTCTTATATTTTTTAATAAATTGAACCAAATATGTATAATTTTTATTTAACTTTTTTAAACATTGTTGATCCACGTCAACTTTACCAATAAGTTTATAACTAAATTAATTTGAAAAATTAATTATATTTTTCATCAATTTATCCATTTATACCATAAATGTTTTTAATCTTTTTTCTACTACCGATTAATTGTATAGAAAGATTGATTATAAATTTTTTCCCATTATCTAAAAACTGTTACAATTACTCAAAACTATGTTTAAAGATATGACAAACTTTAGATTTAATAATATATTGGGCTGCCCGGGACTCGAACCCGGAACTAGTCGGTTAAAAGCCGAATACTCTACCATTGAGTTAGCAACCCTTTAAAGTAATTTAATAAAAGATATAATCTGTGGGCTAGACAAATACGGACGGAGAGACTTGAACTCTCACGAGATATCTCACTAGAACCTAAATCTAGCGCGTCTACCAATTTCACCACGTCCGCATTATTTATATCTAATATACATTATACTATAAATAAGATAAACATGCAAATAATTATAAAACCATAATTTTGTACAAAACAATAATGGATTTAAAAGCAATTAATGATATACCATCTCTATATTACTTACCTATTATTTTTTATTACAAAGCATAAATATTTATGTCAAAATGCTATTATTCAACTATATATATAATTTATATTATGACTTTATCAAATTATATTTGTTAAATTGATTTATTAGTCAATATCTATATTAAGTATACCATATTTATAGTATGCTTAATTAGATATTGATTGATAAAAAATAATAAAATATGTGTATTAATCTAACGGTGTCAAGAATAACACAGGCTCATTTTCACGATTAATTCCTTTCTCAAAACCAGCAGCAGCAGCACGGGCTCTACCTGCATGCCATAAATGACCAATAAATAAGAAGAATGCTAAGAACCAATGTGATGTTGTTAACCATGAACGTGGAGAAACATAGTTCACAGAGTTAATTTCTGTTGCAACTCCACCTACAGAATTTAAAGATCCTAATGGTGCATGGGTCATATATTCTGCTGCTCTACGTTCTTGCCATGGCTGAATATCATTTTTAATTTTATTAAGATCTAATCCGTTAGGACCTCTTAATGGTTCTAACCATGGAGCTCTAAGATCCCAGAATCTCATTGTTTCTCCTCCAAAAATAATTTCTCCACTTGGAGATCTCATTAGATATTTACCTAAACCAGTTGGACCTTGAGCAGACGCAACATTTGCACCAAGCCTTTGGTCTCTAACAAGAAATGTAAATGCTTGCGCTTGTGATGCTTCAGGACCTGTTGGACCATAGAACTCACTTGGATAAGCTGTGTTATTATACCAAGCAAAGTTAGCAGCTGTAAATCCCATAAGAGATAAAGCTCCTAAACTATATGATAAGTAAGCTTCTCCAGACCATACAAATGCTCTTCTAGCCCAAGCAAAAGGTTTTGTCAAAATGTGCCAGATTCCACCTGCTATGCAAGTTACTCCAACCCATACATGACCACCTACTAAATCTTCCATATTATTTACACTACACACCCATCCATCACCACCGAAAGGTGATTTTAGAACGTAAGAAAAAATTACTTGTGGATTTAAAGTCGGATTTGTAATATATCTTACATCTCCTCCTCCTGGTGCCCACGTATCGTATACACCACCTACAAATAGTGCTTTAATAACTAATAAAAAAGATCCGATACCTAATAATACAAGATGAATACCTAATATTGTTGTCATCTTATTTTTGTCGCGCCAATCATAGCCAAAAAATGGAAACGATTCTTCTAGAGTATCTGGACCAATAATAGAGTGATAGATACCTCCAAAACCTAATACTGCAGAAGAAATCAAATGTAATACTCCTACTGTAAAGTAAGGATAAATATCAACAATTTCTCCTCCTGGTCCTACACCCCATCCTAGAGTTGCTAAATGAGGTAATAAAATGAATCCTTGTTCATACAGAGGTTTTTCTGGAATAAAATGAGCAACTTCAAATAGTGTCATTGCTCCAGTCCAAAATACCATGATCCCTGCATGTGCTACGTGAGCACCTAACAGTTTACCGGAAACATTAATTAATCTTGCATTTCCAGACCACCAAGCAAATCCAGTAGATTCAATATCTCTTCCTGCTACACCAACATTATTATTAAAGGGCATTTCCACGTGGTAGAACCTCCTCAGGGAATATAAAGTTTTCATGAGGTTGGTCTTGGGCTGCCATCCAAGCACGTATACCTTCATTTAATAAAATATTTTTTGTATAAAATGTTTCGAATTCAGGATCTTCTGCTGCACGTAATTCTTGAGATACAAAGTCATAAGCTCGTAAATTTAAAGCTAAACCAACTATCCCAAAAGAACTTGTCCATAACCCTGTCACTGGTACAAATAATAAGAAGAAGTGTAACCAACGTTTATTAGAAAACGCTACTCCAAAAATTTGTGACCAAAAACGGTTTGCTGTTACCATAGAATAAGTATGAAAGTCGACTGCCAGCAAAAACAGCCTCTTCCCGAACCGGGCATGCTACTTTCGCAGCACCCATGTTATAAACATGTTTTACGGCTCTCCAGAACAAGCACTTTGCCGATGGTTTGGGTGCTCGTATCTCTAAATAGAGATTGTTATGTACACGAATATATATAAGGATACAATATTACATCTTCGTTTTAAAGTGTTAAAAACCATTCGTCATAAATTTTTTTGGACTTTTGGGATTATTAAATTTTCCGTGAGTAATATCTATATGACATGACTAGCATACTGGGATTTGTAGTCTATTCAACCTCGTTCAAAGATAGTCAAAATTTTTTCATTTATTTCAAAGTATAGATTGACAACTTTTAACATGATGCATAGTAACTATATCATTATCTCCACATATACAACAACTAGAGAAAAATTTTAATTTTGTTCTATTATAAATAATAGGTGAAACGGATCGTGTTATTCCATAACGGCAATTTTTTTTTGTCCTTTAGTGATGAATCCTAGTGTTTTTAAATCCGTAAATGTTAAAAACTGAGTTGACCTTAGAGTCACTTTTCCCTTATTTTTGATTTTAAGCTCGATCTTGAGATTTTTTGTATATTTATTAAAAATTTGAAGCATTGACATTTTCTTTCGAACAGCTAAAGTTTTGGCACAGGAATATTGTAAAATATAAGATATTAGATTTAATGCATATAAATTATCACATTTTATATAATAATTTATGATTCCTAACATAATGGATCTATATAGTTCTACAATTCTATATTCTTCCAGAATAGACCACTGTCTTACTCCAACAGGATAACCATTTTTATCACATATTTTTTTCAAATAAAGATTTCTGATTATACGATTTTTTTCAGGTCGGATAGTTATTTTTCGTGAAGTCGTTTTTTGATTTGTTCTTATAAACTTTCCTTGATTCTTACTTAGGATAGTCGCCGTTTTTAATTGCTTATTATCCCACATTTTTATTTCATATCCCAGAAAACGAATCCCATCTCTTTGATAATGTGAAATGACTGTTTTAGTATTATCAAGTTGTAGTTTTAAGAAAATATGTAAAAATTTACGTATTTTTCTTTTTATTTGTATAGCTTCATTTTTTGTAGAGTTAATTCCTAATAACCAATGGTCAGCATATCTGACAAAAATAAGTTGTTTTGGAATTGTAGATAAATCATAGGAAGGCATTTTAAGACGAATTTTTAATAATTTTTTTACTTCTTTCTTATAGTTTCCAGGTCTTTTTTTAGCAAGTTTTCGGATTTTATATCTTAAGGATTCATATTCGGAACTTTTTTTAGCAATTTGCGTTGTGCTGTATTTGTTTATAATTTTATATATAAATTTATCAAATTCAAACATATATATATTGAATAGTAATGGAGATAATATTCCTCCTTGTGGAACACCTGTTAAAGAATGCACATAATGATTTTGTTCCATAATACCGCTTTTTAATAGTTGTTTCAAAAAATTTAAGAACTTTTTATCTTTTATTCTTTTTTCAATAATTTTTATAAGAATCTTATGATTAACAGAGTTGTAAGCAGATGAAATGTCACCTTCTATGATATAATTACACGTTTGTGATTTTATTTTAAAGTTTTCTACAGCTTTAAAACAACTTTTATTAGGCCTAAAACCGAAGTTTGTTGCTCTAAAGTTTGTTTTATTTTCAAATTCAACAAATTCAGGTTCAAAAACACATTCGAGAATATTTCGTAAAGCTTCTTGTACGATTCTATCTTTTTGTGTATTAGTATCAATAGGCCTTTTTTTTCCAGGTTTTCTTCGTTGAGGAATTAATGTTCTACGAACAGGTTGGGAAATATATGCATTTTGTTTAAATTTATTTGCAATATTTATTGCATCTTTTTGCCCAAAAAATTCCATAGTGCTTGCATCAGATACAACACTTTTAGTTAGAGCACCTTTATTTTTTGATATTTTTGCATATGCATTAATAAAAGTATACGGATCATATAACAAATGAAAAACTTTATAATTGACGTGATATATGTTTGAATTACGATCTTGAAAACGTTTCAGTTTTTTTGAATAGTTAGTAGTAACTACATCTATTAATTTAATTAGGTTTTGTCTTTGTTCTTTTGACCTATTATTTGGGTCAAAGAATTGTTCTATATAATTCGTGCTTTCTTTTAATTCCATTTTAACTCCTAGTATTTATGATGAGTAATTACATATATGAAATTTAAAGAATATAACATCCTTTCCTCCATTATGAGGAATCTTCTCACATTTCCACCTAAATAGGTGACTTTAGTGAGCAAACGAATTTCGCAGATAGTAACTACAATTAAATTGCGGGTGGACCGTTCGTTATTTTAATCATCTTTTGATGTTGTCATGTATATTGTTAGGGTAAGAAAATACGAAGAAACTGTATTACCTCTATACAAATTTATCGTTAGCTAAAATGTAATAAATCGGGCAACCAATCCCGGACATAACTAGTCTTTGCAAGTTTATGCTCACCCATCTTTCTCGCCTTGGGAATATAAATTATTTCTAGCTTTAATCTAGTTTTCCCTTTACCAACATGCTAAGTTTTCCCTTGGATTTCCCCTCAGGATAAGTTGATTGGCTTTTCTGACCCTAATCAGAGAAACTGTAAAAGTTTCTATACTATACAGCGTTTAGACGTCGCACTTCTTCTGATTGAGTAGGAGTAAATGCACGGAATGTATTAGCAGCATCTCCATCTTCAAAAAGTGTATTTTCAACTGTAGCACCATGAATTGCACATAGTAAAGCTCCACCTAAAATACCAGCTACTCCCATCATATGAAAAGGATTCAGAGTCCAGTTATGAAAACCTTGTAAAAATAATAGAAATCTAAAAATAGCAGCTACTCCAAAACTAGGAGCAAAAAACCAGCTTGCTTGTCCTAATGGATACATTAAGAATACAGATACAAATGTAGCGATCGGTCCTGAAAAAGCAATAGCATTGTAAGGGCGAATTCCTACTAAACGTGCAATTTCAAATTGACGTAAACAAAATCCAATTAAGCCAAAAGCACCATGTAACGCAATAAAAGTCCATAGTCCACCTAATTGACACCAGCGAGTAAAATCACCTTGAGCTTCTGGTCCCCATAAAAATAATAGGGAATGTCCCATACTGTTTGCAGGTGTTGAAACAGCTGCTGTTAAAAAGTTACAGCCTTCTAAGTAAGAGCTTGCTAATCCATGAGTGTACCAAGAAGTAACAAATGTTGTTCCTGTTAACCAACCTCCTACAGATAAGTAAGCGCATGGAAATAATAGTAATCCAGACCACCCAACAAATACAAAACGATCTCTTTTTAACCAATCATCTAAAAGATCAAACCAACCACGATTTTTTTCTTGTCCAATTGCTATGGTCATAAAAAGTAGTCTCCAAAGCAAATTAAATAAGCAATAGAAAAAAGAATTTGATACTTATCCAGAATCTAAATGATTATTTTTTTCTAAATAGCTTGTCTTTACAGTTTACACTGACAATACACTTAACATAAAATGTTCTAATAATATATAATATATATATATAAGTACATTTAATTAGATCTCCATCCGCTACTATCTCAAAGATAGTATATAATATAAAACTTGTGGATTATTAAATTTGATAACTGAGATTTCAATTTTATATATAACATGAACGTATAGAAACTTTTACATCATGTTATTAAAATATATTTTAGCATCTAGTTAAACTAAAAATAAATTATATCTTAGGAGATTGTGAATTCATAGATTCCATCGATATTACAAACAATGTCAATAATTCTTGATTAAACATTTCAGCAGCTTTAGATTTAATGAGGAATCCATGTAATGAAAGCAAATAAATATAACTTTAAAAATACAAGTTCCATCTATATTCACATATAAAAATTTCTATTGATATGACTATTATTAAATTTACATAAGTATATTTAAAATTATGGTTATCATCAAAATATTAACATTATGCTTTATAAAATTTAATAAATTTTTTTATATTTAAAAAGATATAATACAAATTTCATAAATAAATTTAAATTATAAATACCATAAATGCTTATTTCTCTTTTTTTGTTTTTCAATATGTAAGAATATCTAAGTTAATTATTTTATACTAATATATAATCTACTTCATTGAATAATCTATCCTTGATATAAGATTTCAATTTTTTTACATCTTATTTTTTATAAGTGAAAAAGTTTTCATATTGTTTTATAGATTTTACTGTTTTAATATAGTAGAATAAAACACACTATCGATTAGGATTCATTATAACAGATAACATTCTTTTAATTGTAATGTCTTCAATTTTTGATTGATGCAAAATACCCAATTCTAATTCTTTTGATATTGCAGAAACAGAAATAAATGCTGCTCCTAAGCCTGCTTGAACTGCATTTTTTATAGATAATAATAAAGTTAACTATTACAGAACATATATAGTTAAATTTTTATAGTTAAACTGTAGATTAATCTTTTACATTTAGTACAGTGAGAATAACAATATTTCTTAAAATTAATAATTATACTAATTCATTATTGATGGAAATTTTTATACCATAAATAATATACAACTACATATCTTTTAATATGAAATTTTGACATAAAGATAAAAAAATAAAATTAGATCTTCACTCATTAATTACAGAAAATTTAGTTAATAATACTTCACTTAAAAACATTTATATTCTAAACTAATATTTTAAAAATTTTTTTAGCCATCACACCTTCTATAGAGTTCAATTCCATTTCTATTGTAAATCGACTACTATCAATCCCATGAAGATTTAAAGTATTATCAATGACATTACGAATTGTCGAATGAGTATCTAAAGCAATAAATCTTAATCTATATAAATCTTGTTTTTTAATTGTCTTAACATTGGAAAAAGCATGCGACTTTGGTAAAATTAATGCCAATTCATCTTCTGCATATGCAGTCACTTGTAATATGTCTCTCAATTCTTCAGGAACCTCTCCTCCAATAATTGCAAGATCGACCTGTCCATTAGCAACACTCCATGAAATTCTACGAGTAGAATGAACTTGTAATTCAACTGATACTTGTGGATATCTTTGTCTAAATAATCCTATTAATCTTGGCATTAAGTAAGTTCCTGTTGTTTGACTCGCTCCAATAATAAGCTTACCACCTTGTAATGTTTGAATATCTTCTAATGCTCTACAGGTTTCTTCACATAATGCTAAAATTCTAATTCCATAACGAAGTAATAGTTTTCCAGCTTCAGTTAAGCGTGCTTTTCGATAATCCCTATCAAAAATTAAAATATTTAATTGTTTTTCTAAATTTTGAATTTGTAAACTAATGGCTGGTTGTGAAATATATAAGCTATCTGCAGCTTTTTTAAAGCTTCCTTCTAATACAATAGCTTTTAAAATTTTTAACTGATTAAGAGTAAAAGGAAAATCTATCATATAAATCTAAAAAATATATATATATATTATAATTCATAATTAATGGTAAAACTTGTGTAATCATATATACGAAAATTAAACTCTAAAATATACGCAAACATCTATAAATTACAAATTTATATAGAAAAAATATATATATATGTTGGTAATAATATGGATCAAATATACTAAAATATATAAATAATAAAGCATGATTAGGATTGCATAGTTCATATATCAAAAAACTTTTTTTCATACGTTATATATTAGTTATATATTATATGATTATTATCATGAATTACTTGGTTACTCGAAATATATATCCAATACCTCTTGCAGTTAATATAAATTCTGGATTATTTATATCATTTTCGATTTTTGATCGAATTTTTGATATATGAACGTCTATTACTCTTGTCTCAACCAACTTTTCATATTTATTACCCCAGACCTCATGTAAAATAATATGGCGAGATACAACTTCATTTGCTTGATTCATTAATAATTTAAGAATACTACATTCAATATTGGTTAATTTAATTTTATTGTTTTTTTTAGATACTTGTCTTTTATAAATAGTTAAATTATTTTAAAAAATATTATTCAAATATTAAATTTTCTATTTAGTAGCTTAATATATTATTTATTAACATTAAACTATCTAAATAAATTGATATTTATAAAACATATGATATAAATTCATTTACTTTTTCAATAGATATCAAAACAGCAATTAATTACTATAAGTTGTTCAACAGTTATATTATCATATATATATAAATACAAGGAACTTTTTTTTAATACTATTATTATAACTATCAATTAGTTAATCCTATTTATAAATAATAATTAACAGTATTCGAATTAATAAGATTAATAAATTTAACATTAAGTAAAAAAAAAAGACTATTTTTCATCAAAATCTTAATTTATAAATTTAATTTGTATAAGGTTATAAATTTTATATACAGTTTTTTTCAGCACTATATACTAAGTCCTATCTTACGATACATGCCTAAAAACAAATTTACTTAATCAAACTTGACAATCTAAGGTAACTTGACCTATATTTATAATTTCATTTGTTAAAAAAGAGTTTTTCATATATATATTATACGATCTACGCATCAGTGCTCTGATTCGGACTTCAAGTTCTTTTATTGAAAAAGGTTTAGTTATATAGTCATCCGCTCCTATTTCGAATCCTGCAATTTTGTCTTCTAAACTGTTTAATCCTGTCAATATAATAATAGGGATTGATGATATATCTCTAATTTTTTGGCATACTCCAAATCCATCGATTTGAGCAATTATAATATCTAAAATTATCAAATCTGGTTCATCTTGTTTAAATATAACTAAAGCTTCTTGGCCATTAAAAGCATGTAATATGTAGTATCCTAATCTTGATAAGCGATATTCTAAAATTTTATGTATAAATAAGTATATATGTTTTTTACAATATAATTATATATTATCTACATAATTCTTACTTATAACTATATATAATATATTATTATTAAATAGCTGTACTTTATTATATTTGTATCGAATCCCTAATATTGATATTATACTTTACTATAATTTTAAATAGATTATCTTTTGATTAATAAATAAAGTTAATAGAGCAACCAAAAATTAAAAACGAGCACAAAAATTAAAATCAATTTTTAATAAAGGTGATATATATATATAAAATAAAGTTAATAAAAATAATGATTTTAACATATGAATAAATATAAATTTTTTTCTTAAATACTAAACGGTAATGATAAACAACTTGTTTTGATTAATAATTAAATTTCCTCTCTTAAACAACATGCAAGCAACAAATAATATATTTATTTGTTTGTATAATATTCATTGCCGAATAATTCAGACTGCCAGTCTTCATCAACAATTAAAATTTTTTTTTTAGATGTCATTAACCGATCTTCTCCCTAAAAAATAACAACTTTATACATACAAAATATTTTTTCATACTTTATAAGTATCTTAAATCTTTAAATGAATTAATAGATTTAAATTATATATAAAACAAAAAATATAATATATTATCAATAAAAGAATATAATAAATATAATGTTTATAATTAGATATATATTATATTTATAATATAAAATATACATTTTTTTTATATTATAATATATGCATATCATGCATGATACATAATAGCTGATCACATGTCAAGATGTCAATTTTAGTATTTGTAAATATTAATTTTTTTTTTCAATAATTGTAAAAATCCATATATTTTATTCCACTATAGTACAATAAAATATATAGACTTTTACATATCATTCCAGAATATAAGTATTCATACAAATAATAGACTACTTGAATAGAACAATTATAAATTTATTTAGTAATTACTTATCGTTACGTTTTTATCATATCCTATCTTAAAAAAATATCTATATAAAATCAATTTAGCAATAAACATTTCAATACCTAATACATCATCAAATGTATTAAGTATTGAAATATTTATTGAAATTTTATTGAAATAATAAACTAAATTTAGTACTAATAAAACCGTAATTTGTGATATAAATAGACATTTAAACTTTTTTAATTTTCTGACTTCACATCTGTATCAATTACGTCATCATTATTTATATTAGAATCTGTATTAGATGTTGATTGAGCTCCTGCAGAATTGTAAATTTTTTTACCTATTTCTGTTAAAGCTTCTTGTAGTTTATTCATTGAAGATTTTATTTGATCTACATTATCAGAGTTCATATCATTTTTTAACTCTTGAATTAAATTTTGTACTTTATCTTTTTCTGAAACTTCAATTTTATCATTTAATTCTTTTAATTGTTTGTCTGCTTGGTAACATAACGAATCTGCTTGATTATTAATATCAATTTTTTCTCTTTTTATTTTATCTTTTTCTGCATTGATTTCTGCTTCTTTTACCATATCTTCTACTTGATCTTTAGGTAAAGTTGAAGCACCGGTAATTGTAATTGATTGTTCTTTACCTGTTCCTTTATCTTTTGCTTTTACAGATAAAATTCCACTTGCATCAATATCGAATGTTACTTCAATTTGAGGAACACCTCTAGGTGCAGCTAAAATTCCATCTAAGCGAAATGTTCCTAAACTTTTATTATCTTGTGTAAATTCACGTTCTCCTTGTAATACATGTATCTCTACATTAGGTTGATTATCAACAGCAGTAGAAAATACCTCTGATTTTTTTGTAGGGATTGTAGTATTACGTGGAATAATTTTAGTCAGCTAGAGAATCGAACATTTCCATTTCATCAATATTATATATGCTCTGTTATAGATATCTTTTTTAACTAGAGATGATCTATCTGATTTCATATTTTTAAACTTATAGGAAAAGCCTCTCCGTCAGAACCGTACGTGAGACTTGCCCCTCATACGGCTCCCAGGTTTATCCGGTCCTCACCTTGCCCCGTTTCAACCCATGGATAAGTTGATGTTGATGACAACTCCTATGTAGAACTATCAGGTTTCTATATAAGTTATTCTTATAATTTTCATCAATATGATTTAGATCAATTTGATCGTCAATTACAAACTTTAAATTATATTCACCACATCTGAACTTTTGTTGTCTTAGCGTTTTAGCTTTCAGTTCATCATACTGTTTATTCTTTCTTTTGATCCAATAAATCCAATCGTTATCGAATGTTGACTTGTCACTTTTCACTGCAGAATAACTAAACAATGCGGATTTATGATTATTGAATATGTCATGAATTTTTCTATCCTAACCAATTTAGCTTTTGTTCTCTCTTTTCTCTTGAGTTTATGATTTGCTTTTACTTCAAAACGCAATCTCAAGAAATTAAAACCTTATATTAATTTTACTAAATGAGTTTTTGATTCTTTAACCTTTAGCCCTCTTTCTCTTGAGACGTAATCTCTCTTTTTACGCAGTTGATCTGCTTGTTCTCCTTCTTGTAAAAAGAAGACCTTTTCATCTGCGTATCTAATTCCTCGTTTTGCTATTTCAGATTTCTTGCTTACCATGACAGCTCTATCCTTACTAAAGTATTTATAAGGCTGATTCCATAAATCCTCAATAGCATGAAGAACTATGTTACACAATAAAGGTAAAATAACTCCTCCTTGAAAGGTTGATGCGTGGTTTCTCTTTCCTTTAATACCCCTGCTTTTAGGGCTGTTCTTATCATTCGATTCATATATATGGGTAAATGTATTTCCTACATGATTCGATCATAATTTATTTTATCAAAACATTTTTCAATAATCAGTTACAAAATACGTTTTTTATCGTTTATACCCGATTTTGACAAATTCACATATACTTGAAGACAGACGTCATGAGCCGATCTTGCAGGACAGAAACCCCAAGAACCTTTTGAAGCATATGCTTCATATATGGGTTCTAATATATATTTTAACATACATTTGAAAGATTCGATCTTTAATGGTTGGAATCCCAAGAGGTCTTTTTTTCACTATTAAGTTTAAATATATATATTCTTCTTAAAGGTTGATGTTTATAATTCTTAAAATTTTTTAGATCTTCAAAGATCCTAAGTCGTTCCCTCTCATTCAGTCTAGCTATACCATCCACCCCTGCCATGACTCTACCTCTATGGAGTTGAGTAATTTGCCGAATAGCAAGAAATCTAACGGCTCGAGATTGAAATAATAGTCTTTGTAATTTTCTGCTTGCCGGGCTTTGTATATTCTATCTTGAAGACAGAAGACATTTTGTTGAAATTTTTTTCCAAGGTAGATCTTTCTAATCTTCAATACATCTTTTTAAAGTTGGTTGCATAAGATCTTATCTCCTTCATATAATATATTCTATAAACCATGTGTTAAATTTTCATTTAAAACTTTTCGGTGAAGTTACTCACCTTTCTACCCACGTTAACCCATATAGTTTCGCGATTAACTGAAACATACCTTAATATTTTAAGGAAACTTAACGCGTTTTTCTTTGTTCCGATTGTTTCCTTATTACTTCCTTAGACTGCTACCATTTTATCCACTTTCCGTTGAGGACTGTATTAATCGTTTAAAAGATCAATACAAACGATTTGAAAGTCTTCTTTACAGATTTTAACGCATTAGACAATAAATAATAGGCTTAGACACTTTTTCAGGTAGCTTAGCATATATTAATCATAGAAAATTCCAGGCATTAATCAAGAACTTATAACTTATCCTTTTCACGCTCCCAGCTTCAGCATCAATTCATGTTACCATGAAACTGCAATCTACAGCTGATTCGGGTACTATCGGCACTTCTCATATACCGATGAGGGTTGGATTCTTACCAACGAAAACAACCAGTTAACTTATAAGGTTATTCACTTTCTTACAAACCCTTAGGCTATTTAAACAAAAGACTCATAAGAGCCTTTTTAGTTATTATTTTACCTAAAAACGAACCGCACTTAAACCGCCTAATGTCTCTACACCTAAAGATAAAGGTGTTACATCTAATAATAAAATATCTTTAACTTCTCCTGCAAGAACTCCTGCTTGTACAGCTGCACCAATAGCTACAACTTCATCTGGATTCACTGTTTGATTTGGATTTTTTCCAGTAATTTTTTTTACTAATTCTTGAACAGCTGGAATTCTTGTTGACCCACCTACTAAAACGACTTCATCAATTTTTGATGGATCCATTTTTGCATCTTTTAAAGCTTGTTTAACTGGTATTTGACATCTATCTATTAAAGAATCGCTTAATTCTTCAAATTTAGCTCTTGTCATAGTCTTTTCTAGATGTTTAGGTCCTGTATCTGTAACAGTAATAAAAGGTAAATTAATTTCTGTTTGCGATAAACTTGATAATTCTATTTTTGCTTTTTCTGCTGCTTCTACTAATCTTTGTATCGATTCTTTATTATTTTTTAAATCTATACCTTCTTGCTTTTTAAATTCATTTGTTAACCAATCTACAATAATCTTATCAAAATCATCTCCTCCTAAATGAGTATCTCCAGATGTTGCTAATACTTCAAAAACTCCATCTCCTACTTCTAAAATTGATACATCAAATGTACCGCCACCTAAATCAAAAACTAAAATAGTTTCATTATTTTTTTTATCTAATCCATATGCTAAGGAAGCAGCTGTAGGTTCATTAATAATACGTAAAACTTCTAAACCTGCAATTTGTCCTGCATTTTTAGTAGCTTGTCTTTGAGAATCGTTAAAATATGCTGGAACTGTAATTACAGCCTGTTTTACGCTATCACCTAAATATTTGCTAGCGTCTCCTGCCAATTTTCGTAAAATTTGTGCTGAAATTTCTTCTGGAGCAAAATCTTTACTTAAAGCAGGACAGCTAATTCTAATGTTTTGATTATTATCGTTTATAACATCATAAGAAACTTGTTTTAATTCTTCAGACACTTCTGTTGTTTTTCGACCAATAAAACGTTTAACTGAATAAAATGTATTAGCTGGATTAATTACAGCCTGTCTCCTTGCAATTTGTCCCACTAATAAATCTCCATTTTTTGTATATGCTACAACAGAAGCTGTAGTTCTAAATAGATTATCATAAATATTCAGTATCAACTAAAAACTCTAGATATCTTACAGCACAGTATCTATGTTACTTAAAATTTATTGCGCTTCTACATAAATGATCATTTATTCTCTCTAATTATTAAACTAAATATTAACACCAATCCATATATAAAATTAACAATAATGTATAAAAGCTGCATATTTAATTTACTTGTATAATTATGTTATAGATTTATTTAAAATGTTAATACTGCTAAATTTAATATATCACACAAACCTTCCGCATTAGGTATAACAGTTGGTTTTCCTCCTTCCATAACAGATATCACTGAATTATTAAACTAAATCTATAAATTATAGATTTGTAACAAAACCATTAAAAGATTTGATCATATCTATATATTTTAATCTATGGCTTACTAATATTTATAAAAATTCTTCTATAAATACACTTTGTGTAATTTATAGTTTTATTGAAAATTACTTAATATAATACATAAATAATGGTATGCCACAAACATAATTTTTAGTTTCATATTATAATAAATCAAAATTTTTTATAATGATTTTATAATTATCTGTATTATCCATAATCCGTTTAAATAACTCTCAAATATATCTCTGTAGTTCCTAAATCAATTCCTACGATTTTATAGAGAATTTATATCTTTTGCATCTATTATTAACATGTTTATAAACCTCTTTAGCAAATTCCGGAAATTAAAATATTTATAATCACAGCTTGCATTGTTTGTCTATTTTTTTTAGTTTTTGATTTAAAATTATTGCAACTAATGTTTGTAAAATTAGTTGATTCTCTAGAATTTTAAGAAATACTATATTGTTATTATTTTCTCAATGATATAAATTACTCTATCACATAGACGATATACAAAATTTATAAGTTTTTTCTTTTTGCAATTCATTATTCATTTAATATGTCTACACATCGATTGTTAACTCAATATCCATAAGTATCACTTGAAGGTAATTTTTTATGATTAATATTATTAAATAATATAACAATAACAAAATGTCATTTATTTTTTATGATATTACAAATTACACTACCCATAATACTTTTTATACTCCTTATATATTTAATGTACTTTTTTTCTTAATTATATTTATACTGAGTACTATTTATTAAATCTAAATAACTAAATAATAAATGGTTTAGTAAAAGATTATTCGTTATTATAATGGATTTTATTTGTTTCTTTGGCATCGTGCTAGTTTTCCACTAGACTCCTCTAGCAGTATCTTCGCCGCTGTAACATTTAACTCACGAGTTCGGTATGGATCGTAGTGGTACCATTACGCTATAAACACCAAAGACTAATTTTTAAACAGTATATAAGAGATAGATAATTTATATTTTCAAGTCCTCGGTCTATTAGTATACCTCAGCTCAATACATTACTGCACTTACACTTAGTACCTATCAAACGGATGATCTTTCCGTGACCTTAACTACTATAAGTAGAGAGAGTACTCATCTTGAGACTGATTTCCCACTTAGATGCTTTCAGCGGTTATTCTTTCCACACATAGCTACCCAGCGTTTACCGTTGGAACGATAACTGGTACACCAGCGGTATGTTTCTTTCGGTCCTCTCGTACTAGAAAGAAGGTCTCTCAATACTCTAACGCCTACACCGGATATGGACCGAACTGTCTCACGACGTTCTGAACCCAGCTCGCGTGCCGCTTTCATGGGCGAACAGCCCAACCCTTGGGACGTACTACCGCCCCAGGATGCGACGAGCCGACATCGAGGTGCCAAACCTCCCCGTCGATGTGAACTCTTGGGGGAGATCAGCCTGTTATCCCTAGAGTAACTTTTATCCGTTGAGCGACGGCCCTTCCACTCGGAACCGCCGGATCACTAAGGCCGACTTTCGTCTCTGCTCGACTTGTAAGTCTCGCAGTCAAGCTCCCTTATACCTTTACACTCTACGACTGATTTCCGACCAGCCTGAGGGAACCTTTGCACGCCTCCGTTACCTTTTAGGAGGCGACCGCCCCAGTCAAACTGTCTATCTGGAACTGTTCTTTGGCCGGATAACGGCTAACAAAGTTAGAATTTCAGCTTGCCTAGAGTGGTATCTCACTGGTGGCTCCTATACTCCCGCAAGAATATGATCATAGCCTCCCACCTATTCTGCGCAAGAAAAGTCGAAACCCAATTCCAAAATACAGTAAAGCTTCATAGGGTCTTTCTGTCCAGGTGCAGGTAGTCCGCATCTTCACAGACATGTCTATTTCGCCGAGTCTCTCTTCGAGACAGCACCCAAGTCGTTACGCCTTTCGTGCGGGTCGGAACTTACCCGACAAGGAATTTCGCTACCTTAGGACCGTTATAGTTACGGCCGCCGTTCACCGGGGCTTCAGTCGCTAGCTTCATTCTAAAGAACTAACCAACTTCTTTAACCTTCCGGCACTGGGCAGGCGTCAGCCCCCATACATTGTCTTACGACTTCGCGGAGACCTGTGTTTTTGGTAAACAGTCGCTTGGGTCTATTTATTGCAACCTTGATTAAAAGGTACCCCTTCTTCCGAAGTTACGGGGCCATTTTGCCGAGTTCCTTAAAGAGAGTTATCTCGCGCCCCTTAGTATACTCTACCTACCCACCTGTGTCGGTTTACGGTACAGGCGTTTGATGCTTAACGCATTACGAACTTTTCTTGGAAGTATAACATCAGTCACTTTAGTACCGAAGTACCTTGTATTCACTACTTAGCTCAAGATATTTTCACTATCTATCAACACCTCGTATGCTTAAACCAGTAACCAATACCTGGCTGACTTAGCTGACTCCGTCCTTCGATGCAAACATCAAACGGTACAGGAATATTAACCTGTTATCCATCGACTACACTTTTCAGTCTCGCCTTAGGTCCTGACTCACCCTTCGCGGACGAACCTTCCAAAGGAAACCTTAGGTTTTCGGGGCATTGGATTCTCACCAATGTTTTCGCTACTCAAGCCGACATTCTCACTTCTGTATCGTCCACACCCGCTCACGCTAATGCTTCAACCTCATACAGAACGCTCCTCTACCGATACAAAAGTATCTTACAGCTTCGGCAAACTGCTTAGTCCCGTTCATTTTCGGCGCAAAATCACTTGACCAGTGAGCTATTACGCACTCTTTAAAGGATTGCTGCTTCTAAGCGAACCTTCTGGCTGTCTACGCATTTTCACCTCCTTTACCACTTAGCAGTTATTTAGGGGCCTTAGCTGGTAATCTGGGCTGTTTCCCTTTTGACAATGAAGCTTATCCCCCACTGTCTCACTGGTTAACTACACACTTAGTATTCAGAGTTTGCATTAATTCAGTACAACTTTCGAAGCCATCATCAAAACAGTGCTTTACCCCTAAGTTATAGCGTTAACCGCTGCGCCTAAACGCATTTCGAGGAGAACCAGCTAGCTCCGAATTCGATTGGCATTTCACCCCTAGCCACAACTCATCCGCTGATTTTTCAACATCAGTCGGTTCGAACCTCCACTTAGTGTTACTTAAGCTTCATTCTGGTCATGGCTAGATCATCCGGGTTCGGGTCTGTAAATAATGACAAACGCCCTGTTCAGACTCGCTTTCGCTATGGCTTCAGCTTCATAACTTTAACCTGCCATTACCTACAAGTCGCCGGCTCATTCTTCAACAGGCACGAGGTTAAACGATTAGTCGTCCTTCCACTGCTTGTAGGCTTACGATTTCATGTTCTATTTCACTCCCCTCCCGGGGTTCTTTTCACCTTTCCCTCACGGTACTGGTTCACTATCGGTTGCTTAGGAATATTTAGCCTTACGAGGTGGTCCTCGCAGATTCATACGGTGTTTCACGTGCACCATACTACTCGGGATACGATTTGCGAAATTATGCTTTCGATTACAGGGCTTTCACCTTCTATGGCAAAATATTCCAAAGTTTTCACCTAGCAATCATTCTACGTTATATCGTCCCACAACCCCATACTGTTTGTATGGTTTAGGCTGTTCCCGTTTCGCTCGCCGCTACTCAGGGAATCGCTTTTGCTTTCTTTTCCTCTAGCTAATAAGATGTTTCAATTCACTAGGTTCGCTTTTTTTGCTTTATTAATTCCACAAAAAATATACAAGTTTCCTCATTCGGGAACCTCCGGATCAAAGCTTGCTTCCAGCTCCCCGAAGCATTACACTGGTAGCCATGCCCTTCATCGCTTCTAAACACCAAGGTATCCGTCGTAAGCCCTTATTCACTTGAGATATTATCTATTATTAACTTGTCTTTATGACACAATATTAGTTATTCCTTAAAAGGAGGTGATCCAGCCACACCTTCCAGTACGGCTACCTTGTTACGACTTCACCCTAGTTACTAATTCTGCCTTAGGTATATTTTTCCTCGCGGTTAAAAGTATAACTTCGGGCATAATCAACTTCCATGGTGTGACGGGCGGTGTGTACAAGGCCCGGGAACGGATTCACCGCCGTATAGCTGACCGGCGATTACTAGCGATTCCATCTTTACGTAGGCGAGTTGCAGCCTACGATCTGAACTTGGGCCAAGTTTATGAGATTTGCTTATCCTCGCGAATTTGCTGCTCTTTGTCTTGGCCATTGTAGCACGTGTGTAGCCCAAAATATAAGGGGCATGCTGACTTGACGTCATCCTCACCTTCCTCCGGTTTGTCACCAGCAGTCTTTTTAGAGTCCCCAACTTAATAATGGTAACTAAAAACGAGGGTTGCGCTCGTTGCGGGACTTAACCCAACATCTCACGACACGAGCTGACGACAGCCATGCACCACCTGTGTTTACGCTCCAATAAATTGGCACTTTTCCCTTTCAGAAAAATTCGTAACATGTCAAATTTTGGTAAGGTTCTTCGTGTTGCATCGAATTAAACCACATGCTCCACCGCTTGTGCGGGCCCCCGTCAATTCCTTTGAGTTTCACTCTTGCGAGCATACTTCCCAGGCGGGATACTTAACGCGTTAGCTACGGTGCCACAAATAAAAAATTCGCAACACCTAGTATCCATCGTTTACGGCTAGGACTACTGGGGTATCTAATCCCATTTGCTCCCCTAGCTTTCGTTTCTCAGTGTCAGTAATAACCTAGTAGAACGCTTTCGCCACTGGTGTTCTTCCCAATATCTACGCATTTCACCGCTACACTGGGAATTCCTTCTACCTTTGTTACACTCTAGCTGATCAGTATCTGTTGCTGGATCAAGGTTGAGCCTCAATATTTAACAGCAGACTTAAAAAGCCACCTACAAACGCTTTACGCCCAATAATTCCGGATAACGCTTGCATCCCCCGTATTACCGCGGCTGCTGGCACGGAGTTAGCCGATGCTTATTCATTGGATACCGTCAGAGCTTCTTTTCCAATAAAAGAGGTTTACAATCCAAAGATTTTCGTCCCTCACGCGGTATTGCTCCGTCAGGCTTTCGCCCATTGCGGAAAATTCCTCACTGCTGCCTCCCGTAGGAGTCTGGGCCGTGTCTCAGTCCCAGTGTGGCTGATCATCCTCTCAAACCAGCTACTGATCGTCGCCTTGATGTAGGCTTTTACCCTACCAACTAGCTAATCAGGCATAAACTCTTTCTCAGGCGGATTTCTCCTTTCACTCGTAAGCATATAGAGTATTAGCATTCGTTTCCAAATGTTGTCCTCTTCCTAAGAGCAGATATTCATGTATTACTCACCCGTCCGCCACTAAACTCTTGCGAATTTCGTACGACTTGCATGTGTTAGGCATACCGCTAGCGTTCATCCTGAGCCAGGATCAAACTCT